GTTTCACCCCGCTGGCGTTTTCGAGGCAATCATTAAAAATGATTTTTCCCCCCCAAACACCGCCAGCGGGGTGAAACCTATTTTGGGTCCTTATTTTTTTAGAGCTCTTCCGATTTTAAAATTAGAGAGAGCCTCTCAAATCCTAGCAATAAATTTTAAAAATTTTTATTAATTTTTATTGTCACGTTTAATATTTCAGATCAAAAAAAAATTAGCTTTAATTAGTATGAAACTTTCTGTTTATGGAAAAGGAGGGGTTGGAAAATCAACAATTGCAACTCATATTTCAGTTGCATTAGCAAAACGTGGTAAAAAAGTTTTACAAATTGGATGTGATCCAAAACATGATAGTACATTTACTTTAACTGGTTTTTTAATTCCTACAATTATTGATACATTAAAAGAGAAAGATTATCATTATGAAGATGTTTGGCCCGAAGACGTTATATATCAGGGTTATGGTGGGGTTGATTGTGTAGAAGCAGGAGGTCCTCCAGCAGGAGCTGGATGTGGAGGTTATGTAGTAGGAGAAACTGTAAAATTATTAAAAGAACTCGATGCCTTTGACGCTTATGATGTGATATTATTTGATGTTTTAGGTGACGTTGTATGTGGGGGTTTTGCAGCTCCTTTAAATTATTCTGATTATTGTATTATTATCACCGATAATGGATTTGATGCATTATTTGCGGCAAATCGTATTGTAGCTTCGGTAAAAGAAAAATCAAGAAGTCATCCTCTTCGGCTAGCAGGTTTAATCGGGAATCGTACCATTCGCAGAGATCTAATTGATAAATATGTTTCTGCAGCTTGTATTCCGGTATTAGAAGTTTTACCGCTTGTCGAGGAAATTCGTTTATCTCGTGTAAAAGCCTGCTCTTTATTCTCGATGTGCGACTCATCTCCAGTAAATAACAATGCTGAAAATGATACATTTGAATTAGCAGAAAATACGACAGATAATAATTGGGATGAATCCTCTAATTCATCGAATGCGGCCGAAGAAATTAAATACATTTGTGATTTTTACCTAAATATCGCGGATCAATTACTTGCTCAACCAGAAGGTGTTGTTTCGTCTCCTTTAAGTGATCGTGAAATTTTTCAGTTATTATCTAATTTTTATTTAGAATCAGGTTCAAATTCGACGCAAAATCATGATGATTTAGTTGATGAAAAAAATAAACAAGACTCTTTTGCTTGGGTTTAAAAAAAAGCATTTTTTATTTACAGATTATTCTTCAATCGATGATTTATTAATAATGTTGGGCTCCGTTAATTCTTTATAAATAGCGAAGCATTTTTTCTTTTTTGCAAGCTTTTAAGTTTTTTTAGTTTGCATAAATTTTTATTGATGGAGAAGTTGATTTTTATGTCAAAAGCTAATCGTAATAAAAAAAACAATTGGAGACGCAACGTAAAACAAAACGTAAAACTCGCGTCGTGCAATTGAGCATGTTGACAAGAAGAAAATAAAAAAGAAAGATTCTCCCTAAATCTTTGATTTGGGGATAACATCGGGGCTCGCAATTTATTGCGGACCCCCAAATTTTTTATTTTCTTCTTGTCAACCAACATCCCTCTAAAAAAACTAGAGTACGAGATAACTAAGAATAGACAAGAACCAGAGATAAAAATGCCTGATTTTTTACAAATTTTCACGTCGTTTTTCCCAAATCAAATATTTGGGAATAATCCGGCATTTTTTTTTACTTACCATCGGAAAATAAAACAAAGATAAAGAAAAATTGCGGGTTCTTCTCCTTTCACGGTTGGGTCTTGCAATTAAAAAAGTAACTAAGGTTGCGAGGCTTTAATCCTTTTCCCTGTATATTTTTTGGGTCTTTATCTTCGCTTTTGCCTCTAGGCGCGCTTTTAAAAGCATTGACAAGCGTTTTTAGATTTTATCATATTATAAAATATGAAAAGATTGGCCGAAAAAAAAATCGAAGGTAAAAAAATCAATCGAGACAAAGAAGAAAATTGCCAATTTTCCCAAAATTAAAGATTTTGGGAAATCGACGAAAAAAAAAACAAAACGAGGACACCAATCTGTCGATTGGTGTCCGTTAGGGCCCGTGATTTAAAACGCGCGGGCTCCCCCTTGTTTGTTTTTTTTTTCCTAGAAAAAAAAAAGACGGATGAAGCATATATCCGATTCTCCTATGTTTTTTTTTTCGCCTTTTGGTCCCTTTTTTTCTTAAAAAAAGGGACCGAAAGGCCCAAATCTGAAAATTTATATAACGGCTCCATCCGTCTTTTTCTTTTTCTAGGAAAAAAAATCAAAGATTGACAAAAAAAAGGAATCTCGAAAAAGCATCGATCGGAAAAAAGTAATCGAAGATTACTTTTTTCCGATCGATGCTTTTTCGACAGAAAAAAAAAATTGTCGATTTTTTTTTTCCTTCGATTCTTTTTTTTTAGGAAAAACGAAATTGCATAGCAATTTCGTTTTTCCGTCAATCTTTCCATATTAAAATATGGAAAGATTTAGATTTTTTTTTCGACGGGAAAAGAAGCCCTGCAAGCAGGGCTTCTTTTCTCCTAATTTTGCCGGTAATGGTATCATACCATTACCTTTATGTGATGGTATCGCCGGCAAAATGCTTGGTGCGGATCAGATCGGGGTAAAACCTAGCAAAAAAATAATCGAAGATTATTTTTTTTATGACAAAAAAAAAATCAAAGATTTTTTTTTTCTAGGCAAAAAGGAATCTTTGATTCCTTTTTTTCGTCAATCTTCGATTTTTTTTTTCCATCGTAAAAGCAGCCATCAATTTTGGCGGCGATCCCATGAAATAAATGACATGGGATCATTCGACCGCTGGGTAGGGATTCTAATCGATGGCGGCTTTTTCTAGATTACTTTTTTCCTGGTTTCTTTTTCGACTTGTCGTTTTCTTTTTCTACTTGTCGGTTTCTTTATAGATTTTTGGTCCATTTTCTCAGATTAAAATCGACGAATAGATATATACAAAATGGTAGTTTTTTCTCTTCCTAGACGGATTTTCCCGTCGCAAAAAAAATTGATTTCAAGAATTCGAACCCCATGCTATAAAAAGAATTCATAATCTTTTTTCTTAGCCAAAATATTTCTTTGAAAAAAATTCTTTTGAATAAAAGGTTTCCCTTTGCTCTTTTAAATCATGAGAAGAAGGTGAAAAAAAGGGAGGACACTCAATTTATTGAATGTCCCCGATGCGATTTGCCCCCCCGGAAAATTTTCAATTTTCTGGGGGGGCAAATCGCTCGTTTTTCTTATTAAATCAAAACTTTAGTATTTTCCACAAAAATATGGCTTTAAATTTGCTCGCTGGTAAATTTAAGACTACATTTTCGTGGAAAACGCGTTTTAAAAAACGTAGATTTCATAAAATCTCCGTTTGTTTATTAAAAACGAAAAGTTAAAAACAAAAACCGCAAAATCAATGCGGTTTTTGTTTTTTTACTAGAACAAAGTGCTTGTCCTCTAAAAATGAAAATTTTTAGACGACAAGCACTTTGTTCTTTATTTCAAAAAAATTGCTCAAACTAACTAAGTTTATAAACTTGAAGTAAAACGTTTGACATTCGAGTCTACCATTAAAAAAATATATGAAATGCTCTATCCTTGTTCTTTTTTATGGGGACCTGCAGTACTGCAGGTTACGACGAATTCTTTGATGCTTATAAAGCCTCAAAGAATTCGATTATTTTTTTTGATAAAAAAATATATAACTGGGAAAAAAAAATCTGATTATTTAATCAAGATTACTTTAATCTTAAACGATTCGAGGCATTTTAATTTTTTTTTCTAGATCTAATCCGCACCAAAATTTTGCTGGTTATGGTATGATACCATCACCTTTAGGTGATGGTATCGCCGGCAAAATGCTTGGTGCGGATCAGATCGACGGTTTGACCCCGATCGCGTAATTCGCGGCAATCATTCAAAATGATTGCCGCGAATTACGCGATCGGGGTCAAACCTAGGAAAAAAGTAATCGAAGGAAAAAAAAATCGAAGATTGACAAAAAAAAGGAATCTAGAAAAAGCATCCATCAGAAAAAAGGAATCGAAGGAAAAAAAAAATCTAAATCTTTCCATATTTTAATATGGAAAGATTGACGGAAAAACGAAATTGCTATGCAATTTCGTTTTTCCTAAAAAAAAAGGAATCGCCCCCGGGGAGAGAGAAAATTGCCATTTTCACATCTTGGTCGATTTGAACCGGAGAGAATCGACCAAAAATGGCAATTTTCTTCTCTTTCCCCTTTGATTTTTTTTTTTCGAGAGATTTTTTTTCCTTCGATTCCTTTTTTCCTATGGTGATGATAAAATCTGGGATTCTTTATTTTATTATAATTTTAGTTTTATGACTATTATTCATTAATTTTTCTATTTTTTGAGTTTTCCCCGTTCCTCCTTAGTCAAAACGGGACAGACGAAAAGTAAAAATAAAATTTGAAATTGATTAGTATAAAAAATTTTTTTACCAATCAACCAAATAAAATAAAAATATGTTTGAAGCATTATTTTCCAAATCTCTCTTTAGTCTGCCGTTTAGATATAGGTCTTTTTTTGCAAAAAAAAGATGATTTCAAAAAATTAAGAGTAATTATATCTCAATTTCTAAACCTAGTTATTTAACAGGTGAAATTATTTTGGAAACATAAAAAGTTACTAATTATTCGAACATATTTAAATAAGCTAAATAATTTTACAATTACTTAATCCATATATGATTAAATAAGTTAAAATGATTATGTACCTCTAATTTTAATAAAATACAAATTGAATATCATCCGTCTTTTTCTTCTTAACTTTATAATATCAGAAGAATAAAAATATTTATCATATTTATTTTTGATATTTGTTTTGGTCATTTGTAATTTTCCAATTATATAAAATTTGAATCAATTTATATAAATAGTAAAAAAATACTTAGAGATTTAATAATAGGAGCAATAAACAATAAAACCTTTTACAATAAAATTGAATCTTGATATCAACTACTTTTGTACAAATCTAAATATTTAAACTAATTCTAGCAATGTTTTTTTACATAATTTATAATATATATAAAAGCAAAAAAAATGACGGGCCCAACCGACATCAAAAACTTAGGAACAAAGGAAAAAGAAAATCCGCCCGGGAAGAGGAACAATTTTCGTCTCTCTTCCTAGGCGGATTTTCTTTTTCTTGTTTCTCTGGCAATATTATACCCTCTTCTTGCTGAAGAAACCTAGTTCCAGAGTATTTGATGTTCTGTTAGATTTATGGAATCTTTTTTTATTGGATCCCTGCAATAAATAGTCAAGACCTTCGTTATTGCGCGTACTTTCTTCACTTTTATTTTTCTCGTCATTTTGAGATGAAAAAGATAAAAAACCGGCCCCTGGGGCACAAAAGAAAATCAATCGAACACGATTTTTCGTTTCAATTTTAGTTATCTGTTAAGAGTAGACAAAAATTACATCTTTAGATCGACACATTCTGCTTTATGTTTGTTGTTACTCTACAATTAAACCTTTTTTTTATTAGGAAGAGAGAAGAAAATTGCCATTTTTGGTAGATTCTCTCAAGGGACCTGCGTACCACAGGTCCAGATGGTTTAAATCGACCAATATGTATGTACAAATGGGGAGAAAATGGGGAGAAAAGAGAAAATTGCCATTTTAGGTCGATTTTCTCAGGTTCAAATCGACCAAGATGTATAAAAATGGCAATTTTCTCTATTCTCCCCGGGGCGGGCAATTTTCTTCTCTCTCCCCGGGGTCTTTCCCGTTTCTTCTTCGTCGAAACGGGAAAGACGAAAAGGTACCAAAATTGACAAAAAAAATCGGTTGGGACTTGCAGTACATAGGTTTCCAGAAAAAAAAATCAATGGTGATTTTTGCTAGATTTGATCCATTTCATTAAAATTTTTATCGAAAGATAAAAAGGGTAGAAGGCTTAAACTGAGGGCTTCTACGAAAGAAATTTTTTTGAAATCCCTCCCGTTTTATGTAATAGAGAAGGAACAAAAAAACAATTTATCGAATTGATGTTTTATTTAATAATTCTATAAATAAAAAAAAATGTGACTAGTTTCTATTATTTTTAATTTGGCGACCAAATTATTTATAATCATGGTTCTTTAATAATATATGCTCATTAAATTAATATTTTAACAATAAATTCATTTTTAAAAACTGGAAAAAAGGAGATTCGAACTCCTGAAAGATAGTTAATCTTTAAGAGCTTAGCAAGCCCTCGCCTTCAACCAACTCGGCCATTTTTCCTTTTTTCAGTAATTTCTAAATTTAAAAGTCACGAAGCCTTTTTCTCATTTCAATAATACAAATTAAGAAAAAAATTCAGAAATGGGAAAGTATTTTTGATAGCATAGCCCTTTTTAAAAGCCTTTCCACCACAATTTTCAATTTTGGTGGAAAACCGAAAAGAAAATTACATATAAAAAAAATCTTTCTATATGCCCCTAGGGCGCCCCAGGGGCTTAAAAGATGGAAAGATTGACGGAAAAAATATGAAAAGGGATTTCATTTAAAATTTTCTTGCCATGTTTTTTTTTTTTGATTAGAACCTACTATACAAAGGTGCCAATATAATATATTTTTGGCCCGAAAAAAGCCTCGAAAGATCGTTGTTATTATACCAGGCAGGCTATTTTGCAAGAGCGTAATGGAAGACGATTTTTTTTAATCATTACTACTTTTTTGTTTTTTTTGTTCCAAAGAGACAGGGCATACAAAATTAAAAGAGGATGGAGAATAATTCCCAACAACATTTAGGTCAAACCATCTAAAAAAAATGATTGTGTGTTGTCCCTTAAAAATAAATACAGAAGCATCATTAGCGAGAATTTTGGGTCTTCAGTTTTTTTATATTTCACGTTCTTTTTTTACTATCTATAATAAATTTTTTATTACAAATTATAAAAATTTTTGTTAAACAATAATTATTTTTTTAATACATGGTATAATAACTTATTATAAACAAAAAATCAATTTTTAATTTTTTGTATGCGCAATAAAAAAAAATTAAAACTTATTTTATCATAATAAAATCAAGATCATAAAATAATGCGAACTCAGGTAAAAAAAAAGAAGGATGAGTCATTCATTATGAGGGACAAGAAAGCAAGATAAAGAAGCAGTGAGGAAAAAAACAATTGGAGGCGCTTTTCTTAATTTTAACTGGGAAAAGCGCTTTCAATCTTGGTGTCCTTTTTTCGTCGCCCATGTTGTTTTTGTGACCACATATGAAGATCTTTCCAGCTGAAAATGGTCATCGGGAAAAAGAAGCTCTGCTTGCAGAGCTTCTTTTTCCCGATGACCATTTTCAGCTAGGAAGATCGACCGAAAAAAGGAATTGCCCATCCCGGGGAGAGAGAAGAAAATTGCCCGCCCCAGGGAGAAAATAGAAAATTGCCATTTTCACATCTTGGTCGATTGGAACCTGAGAAAATCGACCAAAAATCGAAAAAACAACCGATTCTCATTTGGGGAGAATCGGTTGTTTTTTCCTCGCAATTTTCTATTTTCTCCCCATTTGTATATATTGGTCGATTTGAACCATCTGGACCTGCGGTACGCAGGGCCCTTGAGAGAATAGACCAAAAATGGGAATTTTCTTCTCTCTCCCCTTTGATTACTTTTTTCCGATGGTGCGGATCAGATCTGGTCACAAAAACGACATGGGCGACGGGAAAAAAAGTAGGACCTTGGCAAAAAAAACTGATCGCGAGCCTTTTCATCTTTCTTCCTAATCCTTTTTTGTTTTTTAATCGCGGAATAATTGGAAAAGATTGCGGATAAAACTCTTTTAATTTAGTTTCACAACGTAAAACTAGTTCTGGAATAGGTATAATTAAGATCCAATCATAATGTTTTCAATTTTGGTACCTTCTCTTTCTGCTTAAATATTAACCTAAAGAAAGTTCATGGACGCAAATCTTAACATTATCGAAATCCCTGCTTTAATCCAGATTATAAACATTAAAATATTTAATACCGTCTTTTGGACTACTAAATGCATGCACCTTAACTGTATATTTTGCGGAAACCTTTTTTATCTCACTTTTGCTTATTTAATAAACTGGCAAAAGTGAGATAATCGAATTCTAATTTGTGTTTTTTTTTTTACTACGATAAAAAAGCGAAGTAAAAAAAATCAATTAAATTAGAGGGAATCATAATAGAATTAATTGGCAGGGACTGCAAAACAAATTGTTCCCAATCTTGTTTATTTTCCTCATATTAATTTTTGGCTAAATAAAATTGGAAAAATAGGATCACTTATACATACTGTTTAGATTGAGTTGCTTTTTATTTTAAGTAATTAATAAAATTATTACAGATAATTAAAGTTAATTCTTCTGAAGGATTTAATAATTTCCAACTATAAATTTTTGTTATTAAGCAGATAGATAATAAGCCATGTAAAATAGAAAAACAAGGGGAAACCCGCGATTTTTTAAATCGCGGGCCCTAATGTACACCAATCGATAAGAAAAAAAAATCTAGAAAAAACGAAATCGCAAAGCGATTTCGTTTTTTCTAGATTTTTTTTCCTATCGATTGGTGTGGTGTCCTCGTTTGATTTAGTGTAAATATAAACTAAATTTAGTATCCACAAATTTTGTTGTTCTAAATACTTTTCTCAAAAAATCGAGACTAAATCTTTTATCGATTTTATTTCATTGGCTAGAATTTTAACTATAATCAATTTATTATTATAGTTTTTTCCCTTTTCAAAGGCATTACGAAAAATTCTTCTTGATAAACTGAATTTTTCAATTTTTTATAAGGAAGGCGCAAGCGTCATTTTAATGTTTGTTGTTTTGCAAAATATTTAACGCGCCAAAAATATAATTTGTCACTATATCTTTATATTTTTTAATAAGCCTTTCCACCAAAATTTAAAATTTTGATGGAAAGGCGAGACGTTAAAATAATTGGGGCCCGCAATAAACAGCTAACCCCTACGTACGAAGGGAAAAAAAAATCAATGAGGATAGAGGAAAAAATTGCCAGGAAAAAAGTAATCGACGGTTTTTTACTCCTTTCATAAAAAACCAGAGCGTTCCATCGTAAAATGGTCATAGGGAAAAAGAAGCTCTGCAAGCAGGACTTCTTTTCCCGTCGAAAAAAAGGAATCAAAGCTTTTCTCCTCCGTCGAAAAGGATGGGGTCGTTCTTCCCCCAAAGATTGACAAAAATAAAAAGAATTTTATATTGAGCGACTAATTCTTTCTCAAATTCCACCGAATTTAATACTAAATTATCACTACACGTTTCACTGCTCGAGTTCGGGATGGAAATCGGGTGGTTCCATATAGTATAAACACTCAAAAATACTAAAATATATTTTAGTATTTTATTTTTTGGTAAAAATCAGTCGGTTATTTCATAAACTGAGCTGAAAATTTTTCAATTCTTACACTCGTTTACAAATTTAGCTTTTCTTGCTATTTCCTTTGATTTGGGAATCTCTTTTTAAGATAAGCTTCCCGCTTAGATGTTTTCAGCGGTTATCTTTTCATACATAGCTACCCAGCGATATACAGTTTTTCTTTTCGCGAACGAAAAGGCTATAGCTGGTACACCATTGGTATGCTAATTCCGGTCCTCTCGTACAAGGAATTAGTTCTTTTCAAGATTCCAATAAGATAGATCAGATAGCGACCAAACTGTCTCACGACGTTTTAAACCCATCTCGCGTTCGGAACAATAACAGAATTTTGTATCAAAATTCTATACCGGGACTATGTCATCACATTTTAAAAATGTGCCAAATATATAGTCTCTGAATTTTATTTAAAAAAAATTTTAAGATTGAGGAAAAGAATTATCTATTTTATATTGAAAACAAGGTAAAATAAAAGGTTGTATAATGTCTATAAGTGTAGAATGTGAAGAAGCAGAAATGGAAATTCTATACTGACTTATATTTTTTTTACATTTAACTTCCCAGATATTACAATTAAGGTTATAATTTTTAGTTAATGTTTCAATCAGCTTTTCAACTTCAACAAGAGTAAATCCATCGGTAGAAAGATGAAATCTTCTTTTACCGATTATTTTTTTTTTATAAAACTACAAATTGTTAAATCAAATATGATTCAAGTTTTTGTAATTGATTTCGTTTGCATAATGTTCTTATGGGGCACGTAATTGGTACCCTTTTAACAGACGAACAGTCTGACTCTTGAGACCTTCTACAGCCTCAAGCTAGGATGAGACGACATCGCAAAACTATTATATAAATTTAAAAAAGGGGGGACCCAAAACCATTTTCAATGGCTTTGGGTCCCGACGGACACCGAAATTTATTTCGGTGTCCTCGTAGTTTGTATTGCATACAAGGAATTATGTAAGGATAAACTAAATCTTTAATTTCTTTTATTAAAGAATAAAAGTTCAGACTATGTCATTTTTTTACCAGGTAGTTTGTAATACATAGATTTTAGTGTATAAGGTTCAACAATTGAATTAAATTTATCACAAGATGCTGAGGGTAGTACAATTATTTTTTCCTTTATTCTTTCGAGACTTTGCCATCAGTTCATATTTTTGATTTAAAATATCAATTAAAATTTCTGTTTCATCATCTGTAAAACCTTGAGTATGAAAACTACAACCTCGAGGATTCCCCCATCAATTCCACCATCATCCATATACCAATGTACTATAGCAATTGGCGTTAAAAATTGGTAAATTACTTCACGAGATGGTAGACGTTTTTTCAAATCCATAAAACATTTGACCAAATTTCGTAAATGCTTTATGAGTTCAAGTTTGAAAACGTAAATCGATGGTATTGTTTTTTTCTTTCTACTCAATCTGGCAAGACTGAACAAAAATCTTTAAACATATTAAATAAATGTATAAGATAAAGTTCATGTTTATTAAAACCTTGTTGAACTCACATTCAAAAACTTTTTCCTTTACTTTGCGTTTGAAGACGAAGATCTCCTAATAAACAACCAAACAAGACCTGTTCTTGCACTGAACTAAGTTCAAGCGCTTTAAAACTTTTTCATCTAAAGGGCGGAAACCTTTAACATAATATTTTTCGGTTTTTGAATCTTTTGTACTATTATTTTCAGTATTCATTTATATTAATTTTTATTTTTCTTTGTTTTCTATATTATTAAGTTTTAGGACTTTATTTTAAGACGAGGACACCGAAATAAATTTCGGTGTCCGTCGGGACCAAAGCCATTGAAAATGGTTTTGGGTCCCCCTTTTATAGAATTTTATTATAAATAAGTGCCCCAGGGACGTAAAATTATTTAGTTATTTTTTATTAATTAATTTACATTCTTTCAAAACCTGAAAGATTCAGAGAATGCCTTTATGTTTATTTTTTCCTAAGGAGGCGCAAGCGGCATTTAATCTCTTTTTTCATAAATAAAGAGAGCACCGCCGGAAAAAATTTCGAAGAAATTTTTTCCTATTTATAATTTTATTATAAAGTTTTATTTTACATCATAGATGTACATTACATTATGTAATGTGCATCTATGATGTAGTGTATATCAATGATGTATAAACTTGTTTAAAATTTTATTCAAATGTTAAAATTTATTAACTGGTTTTTCAAAAAAAAATTTTTTAGCATATAGCATAATTTTTTTCAATTTGTAAAATTGACCCCTTTAAGAGGTGCCGAACACATGTGTCGATATGGACTCTTGACATGTACTAGCCTGTTATCCCCAGAGTAGCTTTTATCCGATGAGCGACGGCCTTTCCACACAGCTACCGTCGGATCACTAAGACCGGTTTTCACCCCTGCTCGAATTGTCCTTCTTACAGTCAAGCTCCCTTATGCCTTTACACTCTATCACCTGATTTCCATCCAGCCTGAGGGAACCTTTGTGCTCTTTTGTTACCTTTTAAAAAGAAAATGCCCCATTTAAATCACACACCTGAAACTGTTAAGCAACCGGTTGACGGTCATGTGCTTTTAGAGCTCAAATTTTTCCAGAGTGGTCTCTCACTGTTGGCTCCCCTTTTTCCTAAAAAAAAGGATCGTTACCTCCCACCTAGACTGCGCAAGAAAAATTCAAACTCAATTACAAGTTGCGATAAAGCTTCGTGGGGTCTTTCCGTCTTGATCTATCGAGTCCGCATCTTCACAGACATGTCTATTTCACCGGATATATTCACGAGACAGCAACTGGATGATTACATTATTCGTGCGGGACACCAATTATGTGCCAATGAATTTCGCTACCTTAGGCAAACATAAAAAACGCAATACTGACGTTAGTGGTATATAACTAGAAATATATATCATCAGTGTTGCAATTTTTGATTTTAAATGTTTTGGACTATAACTTATAAATCTAACGTTTTTTCGGTTTAGGTCAACGATCGATAGCGATTGAATCATAATATTTACCTAAAATTTCAGCATCTCTTAAAATATCTTTTTTAGGTATTTTACGCTGTTTTGCTTCCTGATTCATTTGGTAGGCAAGTTCAATGCACTTTTTAAATCCAGTTGTTGTGAAATGTTCGTTGTGATTAATTATATCTAAAATTTGTAAAAATAATTGGTAGTCATAATCTTTATTCACCAACCCGGTTTGTTGAAGAAGTGGTATTAAATAACGTAAAATATTTTCAGTACCAGCTAGTTCAAGTAACCAAACATCACTATCACTGTTTTTATCGTTTTTTGGACGAACTCATCCCTTACCTCCGAAAAAGGTATCATTTATGTAATTTAAAAATTCAATAGCACAATGAATATTCAGTTGATATAAGAAAAAATTTGTATAAATATTTAAAGTGTATCCAAGAGGATTACCTTTTGCTAAACTCTTATTTCTTTTTAAACTGATTGAAAATGACCCTTCTCCATCAATAAAACCTGCTAAAAAATATTTTTGATTCTCTAAAGATAATTTTTTAAAATTTTGTATTGTATTTAAAGGTGTTAAACTCATAATTAGATTTATATAAACTTTTAGTCTCTGAAGAAATAGTATATATTTCTTGCTGATTAGTTTAAATTTTTTAATTTCCACTTTTTCATTACACTTTCAGTGTAATGAAAAAAAAAGTATAAAACTTTTAGTCTCTGAAGAAATAATATATATTTCTTGCTGATTAGTTTAAATTTTTTTAATTTCCATTTTTTCATTACACTTTCAATGTAATGAAGAAAAAGTATTAAGTATAAAAAATTTAATACACGTTCCAGCATATAGCTTATTTTTATGACAGCCTTTACTTAACTGTCAAGGTTACAGCCGCCATTTACCAGGACTTCGATTGAAAGCTTTCACCTTCGCACTTAATCTTCTGGCATTGGGCAAACGTCAGCACTCATACATAGTGTTTCCACTTAGCGAATACCTGTGTTTTTAATAAACAGTTCCCCAGTTCTATTCTCTGCGACCTTCCTTTGAAAGGTTAGGTCTCACTTCTCCCGAAGTTACGTGAGCAATTTGCCGAGTTCCTTATGAATACTTCTTCCGCCCTCCTCAGTAGCTTTACTACTAATCCACCAGTGTCAGTTTAGAGTACGGCTAATTGATTTTAGTAATTAAGAGCTTTTCTTGGAAAACTCAAATGTTTTTTTTCATTTGAAACAGATTCGTTCCTCTATTAAAAAATCAATCAATTCAAGAATGTCACTTGATCCCCATTCAACTACGCCTTTTGACCTCGTTTTAGGTACCGATTTCTTGATGTTAATTTGTTTCCAAACCACAAGCACTCTGTCATCTTCATAATTATATAAAGTTATGTTTAATAGTCTCTGGACCTTTTGTAAAAAGGATGCAAATTAAATTTCATTTAATCTCTTTTTTGCAATTTTATAATTCTCATCTTTAATTTAATTATCGTTATCTTTTCATGAATAAATTAAAACGACGCTTTTCTTAAACGTTCCACGGACGAACCATTTGGAAAAACCCTTGGATTTTCGGAGTCTTGGATTCTCACCAAGATTTTCGTTACTCAAGCCAACATTCTCACTTGTGCAGCGTCCATTATTCATTACTAAATTACTTCACTCACTGCACAACGCTCTCCTACCGAGTTAATTATACTCCTACAGTTTCGGCAGATAACTTAGTCCCATTACATTTTCGGCGCAAGAACACTCAACCAGTGAGCTGTTACGCACTCTTTAAAAGATTGCTGCTTCCAGGCAAACTTCCTGGCTATCTTGGCATTCTCACCTCCTTTAACACTTAGTTATCATTTAGGGGCCTTAACTAGTAGTCTGGGCTGTTTCCCTTTTGAGCTACGGGCTTATCCTCGTAGCTCCCACTGAATGATGGCATATATTGAGTTATTCGGAGTTTGCGACCATTTGGTACAAATTTCTTCGCCCGCACAGTTACAGTGCTCTACCCCTCAATATTCCCTCATCACTCGCTGCGCCTAAACGCATTTCGGAGAGAACCAGCTAGCTCCAACCTCGACTAGCTTTTCACTCGCGAACCAAAATTCATCCGCCAATTTTGCAACACTGGTCGGTTCGGACCTCCGAATTTATTTTACTAAATCTTCATCCTGATCTTGGTTAGATCGGTTGGGTTCGGGTCTTAGATAAGTGACAAGACGCTTTTTAAAACTTGCTTTCGCTTTGATTTTTAATCTGCCACTTAGCCAAAATCGCCGGCACATTCTTCAACAGGCACGCGGTCAGTATTTTTATACCTCCCACTGCTTATAAGCTTGCTATTTCACGTTCTATCTCACTCCCCTTTGGAGGTTCTATTCCAGCTTTCCTTCACAGTACTTGTGCACTATCGGTGACTCAAGAGTATTTAGCCTTACGAGGTGGTCCTCGTTGATTCATACGAGATTTCACGTGTCTCATATTACTCGGGATAATCTATAGCTTTGATGATTCAAAAAATTACAGGACTTTCACCTTCTTTGGTATGTTATTCAAAGCATTTCATTTTTTGTTTTGTTTTTTTTTCTATAGTCCCACAACCCTGTCTATTCGTTTTGGATAGATCAGTTTAGGCTATTTTAATTTCGTTCGCCACTACTTTTAAAATCACTTTTGTTTTCTTTTCCTTAACTTACTGAGATGTTTCAGTTCGGTTAGTTAGCTCTTTCCTTTTTATGAATTTAAAAGGTAGTTTTTAAGGTTGCCCTATTCGGGGATCTTTGTATCTAAACATCTATCCTGTTCCACAAAGCATTTCGTCGGTAAAACACGCCCTTCATCGCCTTTGAGTCCCTAGCTATCCATAACAAGCTTTAATAAATTTTACCATTAAGTTTTAGCATTAAGTTTTTATCAAGAGAATCGTTGACAAGTCAACAATTCTGGTCGGGCTCCGCCAATTCTTTAGTAATAATTGGCGGATCCGCTTTTTTTTGAAAAAAAAATAGATGCTAAAATAATTTTTTTTTTTTTTAGTTAATTTATATTATAGAACAATTAAGTTTAATTGTCAATAAAGGTAATACTCCGTCTGTTGTTAAAATAATGTCCAATTATATATTTTAATTATTACCGATGTTAGTTGTGTAATATTTATTTTTTAACATAAAACTTAGTAAATAAACACCATTGAAATAAATATTTTTTAAGTAAAAAGAATTGGGGGCCCGCAATAAATTGCGAGCCTCGACGTACGAAGGAAGGGAAAAAAACCGGTCTGGGGAGAGAAAAGAAAATTGCCATTGGGTACATATTGGTCGATTTGAACCTGAAATAATCGACCATAAATCGCAAAAGAAACCGACAAGTCGAAAAAGAAACCTAGAAAAAAAAATTCTTGCAAGCAAGAATTTTTTTTTTGACGGAAAAAGAAGCCCTGCTTGCAGGGCTTCTTTTTTCCTAGGAAAAAAGGAATCAAAGGGGAGAGAAAAGAAAATTGCCATTTTTGGTCGATTCTCTCCGGTTCAAATCGACCAAGATGTAAAAATGGCAATTTTCTTCTCTCTCCCCGGGATAGACGATTCCTTTTTTCCGTCGATCTTTTCATCGTAAAATGGTCATAGGAAAAAAGAAGCTCTGCAAGCAGGGCTTCTTTTCCCGTCGTAAAAAGGAATCTCGAAAAAAAAATTGATCCATATTAAAATATGGATCGATTTTTTTTTCGTCTATCTTTGATTCCTTTTTTTCTAGATTTAGGGGGGACATTTTTGTTCTTTCATAAATGAAATTAAATTCTTTTCCCACCTAAAAAAAGAGGAGGTTGTTTTCTTTCTCTATTTTTTCCAAATTGAACATAATATTTTGAAGCTATATAATAAAAATTTAATTTGAGAAAAATTTTGGCTTGCAAAGTAAAAAACCTCTTCGATTCTGCAAAATTTATTTAAATTAATTTGGTGGTCCCGAGAGAATTCCCATAATTTTTCGGCTTTTCTTTCGTTAAACTAACGGGTCTGGATTTTAAACGGTCGGAACTCTCGTCTTATTTAGAGTCATAAACATAATAAAATAAATGCCCGCCCGAGGAAAAATAAAAAACAAGCGAGGTCTTTTTTTCTCCTTCGATTTAGAACGACGCATTTTAAAAAAATATTGAACACTCGATTAAATTATCGAAATGATACCATTAGTTTGGAAAATTAAAGTACGAGGACACCGAAATTTATTTCGGTGTCCGTCGGGACCCAAAGCCATTGAAAATGGTTTTGGGTCCCCCCTTTTTTAAAGCTTTATTAAAATATAAAATGTAAAAAGCACTCGACCAGATTCGAACTGGCACTATTAGTTTGGAAGACTAAAGTACTAAACCATTGATACGACAAGTGCAAATAACTTAATGATTAATAAAATATTTGTTTTTTTTAACTCATAAATTAAAAAATCTCTTATTTAGATTTTAATATAATAAAATAATATATTTTTGTCAAATAATAAATAAGTAAAAAATAATCAATAAATTATTTTAAATGAATTAATAAATATATCATAATAAAAACGATATATCGATTATATTTCAGCAATTGCATTATTTTAATAACTTGTTTAGTTAAAAACGAGGACACCAATCGATAGGAAAAAAAAATCAATGGGGAGAGAGAAAAAAAATTGCGAGGAAAAAACAACCGATTCTCTCCGATTCAAATAGACCAATATGTTATAAATGGCAATTTTCTTTTCTCTCCCTAGAAGGAAAAAAAAAATCGAAGATTGACAAAAAAAAGAAATCTTCGATTTCTTTTTTTTAGATTTTTTTTTTACGTCGTAAAAGTATCGATAGGAAAAAAGTAATCGAAGATTACTTTTTTCCTATCGATGCTTTTTCTAGATTTTTTTTTCCGATGACCATTTTAAGCTGGAAAGATCGACGGAAAAAAATAATCTTCGATTCTTTTTTTATGACAAAAAAAAAATCAAACATTGACGAAAAAAAGGAATCAAAGATTTCTTTTTTTCCGTCAATCTTTCCATATTAAAATATGGAAAGATCTAGGGAAAAAGAAGCCCTGCAAGCAGGGCTTCTTTTCCCGCCGAAAAAAAGGAAACGAAAAAAAAAGAATCGAAGGAAAAAAAAAATCGAAGATTGACAAAAAAAAGGAATCTTCGATTCCTTTTTTTTTAGGAAAAACTAAATTGCTATGCAATTTAGTTTTTCCGTCAATCTTTCCATATTAAAATATGGAAAGATTTAGATTTTTTTTTCCGTCGTAAAAGTATCGAAGATTACTTTTTCCGATCGATGCTTTTTCTAGATTTTTTTTCCGTCGAAAAAATTCTTGCAAGCAAGAATTTTTTTCTAGAAAAAAGAATCTTCGATTCTTTTTCCGTCAATCTTTCCATATTTTAATATGGAAAGATCTAGATTGGTGTCCTCGTTTTAATGAATGAGTTCGAGAAACAACTAATTCAAGAAAAATTTTTTAAATGATAACACATAAAAAACGCGGTTTTTTAATTCGAAAATTTTCGAAATTTAATTATTATTGAGAAGAACTCTCTATTGTAAAAACCATAGCCTTCACGGGTTTAAAGGTTTAACGCTTTATGAGTTAAACTTTCGACTTTTATTTCGCCATCGATTCAATGGGGGGCCACAATTTATGGTGGCCTCCCATTGAATCATTGAATCATTGAATCACCAGTATAAAAAAAAAACCGTCGAAAATTTCCTGCTTCCTTTTTTCATTTAAAAATAATGAAAAAAGGAAGCAGGAAATTTTCGACGGAAAAAAAACGAAATTTCTAAGAAAAACAAACAAATTTTAGTTTTAACCTTTCCATCAAAAATTGCAATTTTGATGAAAAGTATAATGGCATAAATCTGAGATTTTTTTTTGTAAAGAAAAGCCCAAATATCAAAAATAAATTTGATTTAAATTCTTAAATAAATATTTATAACCGTTTTCGGTTATAGAAATTTTTTAAGTAAATTGACGAGAAAAGCTTCGACCAGGGTTTACCTCCCGTTTTCGAAGCAATCATTAAAAATGATTGTCGCGAATTAAGTTATCGCGGTAAAAAAGTAATTGAAGGGAAAAAATCAATGGGGAGAGAGAAAAAAAATGCTAGAAAAAAAATTCTTGCAAGCAAGAATTTTTTTTTTCTAGGAAAAAAGGAATCGAAGAGAAAATCTTCGATTTTTTTTTCCCGTCGTAAAAGTATCCATCGATTAGAATCCCTACCCAGCGATCCCATGCAATAAATGGCATGGGATCATTAGATCGCCAGCAAAAGCTAGAAAAAAGGAATCGAAGATTCCTTTTTTTCGACGGGAAAAAAGCCGTGCTCGCAGGGCTTCTTTTCCCTAGATCTTTCCATATTAAAATATGGAAAGATTGACGGAAAAAAATCTAAATCTTTCCATATTTTAATATGGAAAGATTGACAGAAAAACGAAATTGCATAGCAATTTCGTTTTTCTGTCAATCTTTGATTTTTTTTTCCGATGGATGCGTTTTCTAGATTCCTTTTTTTGGTCAATCTTTGATTTTTTTTCCGATGGCGGCTTTTTCCAGATTCCTTTTTTTTGTCAATCTTTGATTTTTTTCTGATGGATGCTTTTTCTAAATTATTTTTTCCTGGGTTTATCCTCAAAAAAAAAGGGATAAAGAAACCATTTTTATTATCACTAACAAAATTTTCTTTTTTTCTTTTTTCATTTTAAAATGAAAAAAGGAAAGGAGAAGTTTTTCGAAGGTTTTTTAAATTGTTTCTACTTATGATTTATGAATATCTTAATGATGATCTTCAAGACTTTCTCCAATATAAGCCGCAGCTAATGTTGAAAACACTAAAGCCTGAATACTACTAGTAAATAAACCGAGTAACATAAGAGGAACTGGAATAAATAATGGGATTAAAAACACCAAAACACTAACAGCTAAATCATCAGCTAAAATATTACCAAAAAGTCGAAAAGATAAGGAAAGAGGACGAGAAAAATCTTCGAGTAAAGTTAGCGGGTTTAGTCGTGCTTTTAAAACACTTAAAATTCCTTTTTTACTTATTCCAGCATAAAAATATGCTATTGATGTTAGTAATGCTAATGCAGTAGTAACATTTATATCTACCGTTGGAGGTGCTAATTCTCCTTCTGGTAATGTAATTAGTTTATATGGAAGTAAACTGTTCCAATTAGAAATCCAAATAAATAAAAACAATGTACCTGTAAAAGGGACCCAATTTAAATAGTTCGATTCTGTTCCAATTTGCGTTTTTGTTAAGTCACGAATAAATTCAGTTAAATATTCCGAAGAATTCTGTAAACCTTCTGGAGTAGGTTTTAATTGGCTATTAGCAATAAAACTAAAGGTAATGATTATAAATAAAACTAAAGTTGCAGTAATTAAAACTTGCCCATGTAATAATAATAAAATATTATTTGTGTTAAATAAGTTCCAATAAAAATGTTCACCAATTTTTATTTCTCCAATAACAAACATGGAATTTAAACCAGTTAATGTAAACGAATTTAAAAAGTTCGAAACAAAATTGGTAGACATATGTTCAAAAGTTGTAGTAATTAAATGTTCCATAATCTTGATATTTAATATACAAAAAATTATTGAAAAACTTCCCCTTCCCTTTTTTCCGTTTAAAAAAATGAAAAAAGGGAAGAGGGAAATTTTCGACGAGAAAAAAATTCGCCCGGAGAATAATTGCTCTCCGCGAAAAGCGAGCAATTAGTCCCCAGACGAATTTTTTATCTTCTCTTCGCTAGGGGGTAATTTTAAAGAGCCCCCCAGAAAAGGTTTTTTATTTCTTTTTTTAACGGTTTAGTTTTTAATGAGAAATTTGAAATAAATAATAAAAGAGGGGACCCAAAGCCATTTTTAATGGCTTTGGGTCGACGGACACCGAAATTTATTTCGGTGTCCTCGTTAATTTTTTAGGAAAAACGAAATTGCTATGCAATTTCGTTTTTCCGTCAATCTTTTCTATTTTTAAATTAATCATTAGGGACTAAACTTAATTATTTTTTACCAACTTTGGTTAAATTTTTTATTCTATCGACCGCATTTTTTCTTTATATAAATACCGTCAAATAAAGCAAACCATGAATTTTAGAAAATTCATGGTTTACAAAAAGTCCCTGCATTTCAAAAAAAGGTATCCTTTATGAGTAAATATTTGTTATTTCAATAGTCAAACTTTGCACAAAATCTAACAATCATATGTTAGGTATATATAATTGGCATAAATTAGTTCATGTAGGTTTTTTGATCTTTTTGTTTGTTTTCAATTATAAAATTGAGGAAAAAACCCAGATTCTATCATCACCATAGGAAAAAAGAAATCAAAGATTGACAAAAAAAAGGAATCGCCCCCGGGGAGATTCCTTTTTTGTCAATCTTTGATTTCTTTTTTCCTAAGGGAAAAGAAGCCCTGCAAGCAGGGCTTTTTTTTCTCTTAATTTTACCGGTTATCAAATGATACCATATCCTCGCCCCTTTTTTTTTCCGGATCAATGGGCATTTATACATATGCGTTCATTTTGATTTTGGGAAGAAACGTATTATGCCCTTGATCCAAAAAAAAAAAAGTTATGTGATGGTATTATCGCCGGTAAAATAAATTTTTGGGAATGATAAAATCAACCAAAAAAGTGTTTAATTTCTTGCGAACAAAACCGAATATTGAAGGCTATAGCAGGGACCATATCAAAAAAACTTTTGAAGCTAAAAAGGCAATATTCCTCAAGATAAAAAAGATTTATGATGTATCAATCAATAAAAAGCGGTTGAAGTTAGCTATTTATTATTATCCTCAATTATTTTTTGTGAATAAAAAAATTAGAAAATTTCGAAGAAATTTTTCCGTCGGGACCTGCGGTACGCAGGTCCCGACGGAAAAAACGATCGGTCGTAAAAAAAGACTAGAAAAAAGGAATCGAAGGAAAAAAAATCTCGATCTTTCCATATTTTAATATGGAAAGATTGACGGAAAAGAATCTTTGATTCCTTTTTCTAAAGACGAATGAAGCTATATGCTCCATCCGTCTTTTTTTTTACGACGGAAAAAAGTAATCGAAGATTACTTTTTTCCGATCGATGCTTTTTCTAGATTCCTTTTTTTCTAGCATTTTATATGGCCTCGCGCCAATGTTCCAAACCAAAGAAAAAAAAGATACCATTAATTCTATTTTCGGAATGAAGATATAATACTCGTTTTAAGTGAGATATCATACATAATCTGGAAATGCCCAAAAAAGAGGTTTTTTGTTGTGGTAGGGAAAAAAAGGATCCCGGTGATCCTCTTTTTATGCCTCGGCCTCGATTTGCATAAAAAGGAATAAAAAAGAGGGGACCCAAAACCATTTTCAATGGCTTTGGGTCCCGACGGACACCGAAATTTATTTCGGTGTCCTCGTATTTATCTTTCCAAGTCTTCCCCGTTTCTCCTTCGTTGAAACGGTAAAGACGAAAATAAAAGATAGAAGATAGGGAAAAAATCAGGGTCATTGCAATTTATTACCGGGACCAGTAGAAAAAAAAGGAGGACCTCGCAATTTGATAAAATTGCGAGACTATTATCGATTTCCTGATTTAATTTTTATGTTCGTCGGGGCTTATTTTTTTATCAGTTTTTTTCCTCTTTATATTGCAGTAAGTTATCGAATTATCTCATGAAATTCATTTTCTGGGATTATTCGATAACTTACTGCAATATAAAGAGGAAAAAAACTGATGGCGCCCTACTACCTACTTTTTCGCTTTTCGTCCGAATAGGACTTTTTCCTTGGAATGGCCATTTATACATTTGCATTCATCTGACATAGGAGAATGAATGCTTTATGGCCATTCCAAGGAAAAAGGGCTTTCCACCCAAATTTTCAATTTTGGTGGAAAGGCTTATAAATAAATAAATATTGAAAAATTACCAACTTGCTTTTGTTACTCCCGGTAAAAGACCTTCATGAAATAATTCCCGTAATTTAGTTCTTGATAAACCAAAATCTCTATAATATCCACGAGGTCGACCGGATAATTTACATCGATTATGTAATCTTACATAACAACTATTTTTTGGTAATTTCATCAGTTTACAAAATAATAAATATTTTGTTTCATAATTTTCAGAAGTTTTAATTTTTTGTTTTAAATGTTTTCTTCATGCACTATATTTTGTAACTAAATATAAACGTTTTTTTTCACGTTCGACCATACTTTGTTTTGCCATTTTAAAAATTTTTTTTTTTATGCCCCTGGGGCCGAAAAAGATATATTTTATTTGACTAGTCAACTATACCTATAAGGTTTTTAAAATTTTTAATTATTTGACGAGTTTTTTTAATGAATTTATCATCATATTTAAAATTAAATAATATTGCTAAGACGTATTTTGGTATTATTTTTTGATTCGTACCAAATCGAGATTTTATTATCATCAATAATTTTGATAAAATCGCAAAAAAAAATAAACGGGGAGAGAGAAAATTGCCAGGAAATTTTCTTATTTCGCCCCGGGTGGATTTCTATATTCCGTCGATTTTTGCATATTAAAATAGCCACAGGGAAAAAACATCCATGAATGTTTTTTCCCTGTGGCTATTTTAATATGCAAAGGTCTAGCTAGATTTGGGAAAAATTTAACAAAATAAATTAAAATACGAGCGAATATTGAATTCGCGTCGGGGACACTCAATTTATGGAGTGTCCCCCGTTTTTTTTACATTTTTCAATTTTTGGATCCATTAATAAAGGGAAGAATAAATTTAGAGTGTAAAATATTTAGAGAAGAATGCATGGTTCCTACAAAAAATATAGAGTATTTGTAACGAGGACATTAAAGGGAAGAGAGAAGAAAATTGCCATTTTTGGTCGATTCTTTCAGGTTCAAATCGACCAAGATGTGAAAATGGCAATTTTCTTCTCTCTCCCCGGGAGCGATTCATTTTGATGTCCGTTGGGGCCCGCTATTTTTCAAAATAGCGAGCTTCCCTTTTTTTGTCGTTCATCTTTTCTGGATATATTAAATAAAATGATCGGATCTTTTATCTTATTTATATTATATTAATTGATTCAGAGTTAGTAAATCTGGGAAGAATCGATTAAATTCAATTAATAAACCTGCTGTAATCACAAACCAAATTGTTGCTACAACTGGAGCAGTTGATGCAAATCTAAGAAAATGAGTCATAAAATATTTTTTTTTTTTTTTTTTATGATAGCTTTCTAGGTACCTAATTTCGATTATTATTTTTTATTTTTCGCCCATGTCGTTTTTGTGACCACAAACATATGTTTGTGGTCACAAAAACGACATGGGCGACGTGAACAAGTATTCGTCATTACTCTTTCGTCGGAACGAGAAAGACAAAAACAATAATATAACTAGTCGGAATAGATCCACCGCTATCTATACTTCTGTATAAAGTACAAGAGTTCGCCCCCCAAAACTCTTTTAATAATTTATTATCATATGGCTATTTATTATAATACGACCATTCCAACGGTGGACATTGCTACATTTTACGTTTTCGCTTTATCCAGGAAGATATTTAGATAATCAAGGTAAATCTATCTATTTATATGAAAGTATTTTTACGTGAAAATTTACGGTCTTAATGTTTTCATTTATATCAGCCTCTTAATTATCAAAGTTTTCATTAGAATGAGAACACGAATCGGTAAAACAATTCAATTACTCATTCAAATTGTTGTATATCAAATAACCCTCCAGATTTCCTCATTTGAGGATCTTGTCTTTGTTATAGTCAGTATGCTGCTTTCTGAGTGGATATCTCGGATTCGTTCCGAGGTCTCTTTGACGCGTCTGCATAATAGCGGTAGATTAGTACTAATTGCTATACTTAATAAGGAAGCAATTAGCACCTTTGCTTTCTCCGGGTGTTCTAAATGCTCTCCATGTATATTATGATTTTAAAAAGTTATGTATTATCGTAACTCTAAACTTAATGTTGATGGCTTATCCTTTACCAGGTTATTTATGATTGAGAATTTTTCATCTTTAGGTACACTTTTAATACCCTAATTAGGTCAACTCCAATAAAACCGCAATTGTTTAATACCATAAACAACTAACTACCCGTAGTCTTATTAAATTTATTCTAATAATATATATAGATATGTTTATTAGTTTTTGCGCTTGGTCTGTCGAGACACTCGAGATAAAGAGGAAATTGTGTTAGGTTACCCTAATCATCAATGAATTTATCATGCTTTCAAGAAATACCACTTTTTTTGTTTAATTAATTAAAAAACAAAACCGAATTACTTTTTGTAGGTAAAGGGTTATATTCCGGTAACCCCAGGTATGGGAACACGTAATTGGTTATGCTCCTTCAATAAATGGATAGAAAGATTTTAGATACTGAACGAGGTAAGATTACCTCAGCTATTTAAAAACTTGATATTCCAGAAATTCTTCAATCAGAATTATAGGTATTCTTTTTAAACTTGTGTCCTGCTCTACACGAAATAATACATCTAATCTGTCGCTTTTCGCCGGAATAGTACTTTTTTCTTGGAATGGCCATTTATACATTTGCATTCATCTGACATAGAAGAATGAATGCTTTATGGCCATTCCAGGAAAAATGGGCTTTCCACCAAAATTTTCAATTTTGGTGGAAAGGCTTTAATGTAAAATCATTTGAAAAAAATCAAAAAACTGGAAACATTAATTGTCAACCGGATTAATTAATAATTGGTTGAATGTATTGAAAGACCTAGCAAACCTATCGAGTTTATTTTTATGCCCCAGGGGCATAAAAAAAAATCAAAAAAGAAAGAAAGAGAACGATTACTATAAATCAAACTCTCCTTTGTTCAATTTACAAATGTATTTAAATAGTAATTGTTACTTCAATTGTTTTTGAATGAATCTGAAGATTTTTTATGAACTATTTGATTTTGCTCTGCCTGGGTCTTATTTTTTTTTGCGACAAAATTTAGATAAACCCTTTGTGTCTAAATATTTCAATTTTTGAATTTTTTTTGTTCCTCGCTCTTTCCAGTAAAAGCTTTTAATGAAAAGAGCGCGTCGTAAAGCTTTGAAAAGATTTTAATAATACAAAATAATTAAAAATTAGAAATGAAAATTCATAACATTATAAATTGCCGGTTTTGATTTTTGTATTTGTTACTAGATCTTATTCGCACCATAGGAAAAAAGTAATCGAAGGTAAAAAAATAGAAGGAAAAAAATCAATGGGGAGAGAGAAAATTGCGAGGAAAAAACAACCAATTCTCCCAAAATTTTGGGAGAATCGATTGTTTTTTCGATTTTTGGTCGATTATCTCCGGTTTAAATCGACCAATATGTACAAATGGGGAGAAAATAGAAAATTGCCATTTTTGGTCGATTTTCTCAGGTTTAAATCGACCAAGATGTATAAAACTGGCAATTTTCTATTTTTTCCCCGGGGCGGGCAATTTTCTTTTCTCTCCCCAGAAGGAAAAAAAAAATCTCGATCTTTCTATATTAAAATATGGAAAGATCGAGATTTTTTTTTTCCGTCGTAAAAGTATCGATAGATTTTGCCGGCTATCGAATGATCCCATGAAATAAATTGCATGGGATCATTCGATAGCCGGCAAAATCTATGGATGCTTTTTCTGGATTTTTTCCGATGGATGCTTTTTCTGGATTTTTTCCGATGAATGCTTTTTCTAGATTTTTTTTTCCCTTAGATTACTTTTTTACGTCATATTTTCCATATTTTAAACCCACGTCGTTTTTGTGACCACATATGAAGATCTTTTCAGCTTAAAATGGTCATAAAAACGACATGGGCAGACGGGAAAAATTAAAATTTTCCCCTAATTTTGCCGGTTATCAAATGATATCATAACCGCGCCCCCTTCTTTTTGATCCGGAAAAAAAATTATGTGATGGTATCGCCAACAAAATAAATTCTTGGTGATGATAAAACCTAGAAAAAAAGAAATCTAAGATTTTTTAAAGTATCGATAGATTTTGCCGGCGATCCCATGCAATAAATGGCATGGGATCATTCGATAGCCGGCAAAATCTAGAAAAAAAAGACGGATGGAGCATATAGCTTCATCCGTCTTTTTTACGACGGAAAAAAGTAATCAAAGATTACTTTTTTCCTATCGATGCTTTTTCTAGATTCTTTTTTTTTTGTCAATCTTTGATTTCTTTTTTCCGTCGATCTTTTCATATTAAAATATGAAAAATATGACGGAAAAACGAAATCGCATAGCGATTTCGTTTTTCCTAAAAAAAAAACAAAAACAAACCATTTCTTTATAATAAAATAGTGAGATTAAAACAATCGGCCTTGTAAATTATAATTTGCGGAACCTAATGAGAAAGTTGATTAATCAACTATCCTCCTATTTTAATAACTGTTTAAGTAGAAAATTGCATTATTGGATCCCTAATTAATTTTTTAATACGATTTTGAAATAAGCTATTTACATTCCAGATTTATTTAGTGGAGTGAATTAAAATAAGGGGAGCCCGCTATTTTTTCTAAAATAGCAGGCTCCGACGGACATCAAAATTAATTTTGATGTCCTCGTTTAAAAAAAACGTAACCATAGTAAGTTCTGACTGAAGATGTTAAGAAAACGCCGTTCGAAGCGAAGGGGGGACCGCCATCGTCCCCTTTTTTAAAAAACATAAATGGTGGTATCCGACAATAAAAAAAAGGGGCAACCCTCAATTTTAGAAAATTGAGAACATCGAGGATCCTTGGTCCCGGAGACCGTAAGAAAAAAATTTTTTTCGTAATTTATTTTAATGTTTCTTTTTTTGCCGCATTCGTTAAGAAAATGAATCATGAAATTGGCGGGCGACTCAATATTATTTAGGTTTCAACTAATCATAAAATAATTAAGATTATTTATAAAATCTTATTTATCTGATATTGATTTTAAACTAAGTATAACGAAAAAAACAAAATTTTTCAGAAATATAAAATTTTTAAAATTGGAGTCACTCGATCTCTTTTTCAAATTTATTGAAATTAACTAGAAAAAAAATCCCCATTGATTTTTTCTCGATTTTTTTTGATGATGAAAAAAAAAGTAAGAAATAAGTTTCAGATAAGAGGATTTGGCATTATTTTACACCGCTTTCGTACTTTAAAACGTTTTCATTAACGGGGCAAATTATTCATATGCGAATCTTCTGATTTATTAAAAGAAAGTAAGCATATGAATAATTTACTCCGTTAATGAGGAAGAACGTTTTAGATTGAAAATAAACGAGAAAATTGACGAATATATACAAAAGGGGAAGAGAAAAGTAAATTAGTTATTTTTTACGACTTAAAAGAAACTGCTGACGAATAAAGGAATCTAGAAAAAAGGAATCGAAGGAAAAAAATCTAAATCTTTCCATATTTTAATATGGAAAGATTGACGGAAAAACTAAATTGCATAGCAATTTCGTTTTCCTAAAAAAAAGGAATCGAAGATTCCTTTTTTTGTCCATCTTCGATTTTTTTCCGTCGTAAAAGTATCGATAGATTTTGCCGGCGATCCCATGCAATAAATGGCATGGGATCATTCGATAACCGGCAAAATCTAGAAAAAGAAATCGAAGATTTCTTTTTTCGACGGGAAAGAAGCTCTGCAAGCAGGGCTTCTTTTTCCCTAGATCTTTCCATATTAAAATATGGAAAGATTGACGGAAAAAAAGAATCTTCGATTCTTTTTTCCTAGAAAAAAAAGACGAATGAAGCTATATGCTCCATCCGTCTTTTTTACGACGGAAAAAGTAATCTTCGATTACTTTTTCCTATCGATGCTTTTTCTAGATTCCTTTTTTCTAGATTTCTTTTTTCCAACGTAAAAGAAACTCCGGTTTCTTTTTATACTTGTCGGTTTTTTTTCGACTATTGGTCGATTCTCTCAAATACAAATCGACCAATATATATAAATGGCAATTTACTTATATTTCCCCGGAACGGGCAATTTTATGCTTTCTCCCCGAGCGAAAATTTTTTTTGCCTAGGGATCTACATACTGCAGGTCCCAACGGATTTTTTAAGGCTTTATAAGCCTTAAAGAATTCTTTTTTTTTGTATTTTAAGCTTTATTTAATAATAGATGCTATATTAAAAAAAAAAGATGGAAAGCGAGAAAATGGATGAGATATACGAAAAATTAATTAACCACGAAGTTTTTTATTTTTTTTTATATGCGATCGAAAAGTGCGGGTTAATGCAAATTCTCCTAATTTATGTCCAATCATTTGTTCTGTTATTAATATTGGTAAATGTTCTTTTCCATTATAAATAGCAATTGTATGTCCAATCATAATTGGAACAATTGTTGAAGAACGAGACCATGTTTTAATTACTTTCTTTTTTCCTTGACTATTTAATTTTTCAATCTGTGTCAATAATTTAGGTTCAATAAAAGGTATTCGAGAAATTGTCATATTGAATATTTAGATTTTTTTGTGTTTTTTTATCATAAAAATCTTATTAAGATTATAAATACAATGAAAAGTTTTTTAAAACAAGCCTCATTTTAAAGGGGAGCCCGCTATTTTTAAAAATAGCGGGCCCCGACGGACATCAAAATGTATTTTGATGTCCTCGTTTATAAAAGTTTCCAAGCCTTTTGCTCAATTTTTTTAATTGTTTTTAAAAAAGAAAAGCGAATCGTATATTAAAAAAAGCTTAGAAATTTTTAATAATACGTCGCAAAGTAAAAAATAAAAAATTTGTTTGCCTAAAAAGGGCAAACAAATTTTTTTTGGAAAAATTCTTTCAGACAAATTATTTGAGAAGAATTCTTTTTATTTTGTTTTCATGAACAAAGCATTGGAAAAAAAATCACGGACTCAAGTTTTTTTGGGAACAAGAAAAATGCTCCCCTTGTATTTTTTCCAGGTTTCTCAAACGAAATACTTAAAAAAAGAAAATAACCAATAAGGCATTTTTATACATTTTTAGATTCGATATCGAAGAATCGGATACGTGCCCAATCGGTTTTTTATTTTTGATCGTAAAAATAAATTTCATAAAACATAGAGAAACCAAAGAAAAAAATCTAGAAAAAAGGAATCAAAGATTCCTTTTTTCGACGGAAAAGAAGCCCTGCTTGCAGGGCTTCTTTTTCCTAGATCTTTCCATATTAAAAGTATGGAAAATATGACGGAAAAAAGGAATTTAGAAAAAGCATCCATAATAAAAAAGTAATCTTCGATTACTTTTTCCTATGGATGCTTTTACGACGGAAAAAAAAATCGAAGATGGACAAAAAAAGAAATCTAGAAAAAGCCGCCATCGATTTTGCCGGCTATCGAATGATCCCATGCAATTTATTTCATGGGATCGCTGGGTAGGGATTCTAATCGATGGCTACTTTTACGACGGAAAAAAAATCGAAGATGGACAAAAAAAGGAATCTTCGATTCCTTTTTTTAGGAAAAACTAAATTGCTATGCAATTTAGTTTTTCCGTCAATCTTTCCATATTAAAATATGGAAAGATTTAGATTTTTTTCCTTTGATTCTTTTTTCTAGATTTTTTTTCTTCGATTCCTTTTTCTAGGTTTGACCCCGATCGCGTAATTCGCGGCAATCATTTTGAATAATTGCCGCGAATTACGCGATCGGGTCAAACCGTCGATCTGATCCGCACCAAGCATTTTGCCGGCGATACCATCACCTAAAGGTGATGGTATCATACCATAACCAGCAAAATTTTGGTGCGGATCAGATCTAGAAAAAATTCTTGCAAGCAAGAATTTTTTTACGACGATCGTTTCATTGTAAAATATGGAAAGATCGAGATTTTAACACAAGGAGTAAAAACCGTTAAAAAAGAAAAAAATGGAATTAGTGGCATAAATTTTATGTCCCTAACGTTATCTTGAATAATATGTATTAAATCCTACTAATTTAATTTTTTCTTTTTTAAAAACCTGATTTCGGTAACCGTCGAAAAAATTTTATTTTTTTCCTAAATTTATTTTAATGTCTTCTTTCATAAATAAAAAGCGAACTTCTGGAGCTTAAAATTTTTAGGTTTTATCATCACCATAATTTTGTCAGTTATTGAATGATACCATATAATAAACAAAAGATCGTTGATTCTGGTATGGTATGGTCAGCAAAATTATTAGTGATGACAAAATCTACGGAAAAAAAATCTAAGGGAAAAAATTATTTTTTTTTTAACGGTTTCGTCCTAAGGAGGAATAAGCGGTAATTATTTTTAATAATTACCGCTTATTCCTCTATCGAGGCCCAGATTTATTTAGGGAAACCGACAAAAAAAATCGAAAGATATATTATCTATTTTTTTCGTTGATCTTTGCCATTTTTTATCTATTTTTACGATGGTTTTTTTACTATTTTTTTCCCAAATCAAAGATTTGAGAAGAACGACGGAAAAAAGGTTGTTTTTTTTTGCCGATGACCATTTTAAGCTGGAAAAATCGACCGAAAAAAGGAATCGCAAAGGGGAGAGAGAAGAAAATTGCCAGGAAATTTTCTTCTCTCTCCCCGGGATAAGCGATTCCTTTTTTCCTGGGTTTTACCCCGATCGCGTTTTGGAGGCGATCATTCAAAATGATTGCCGCGAATTATGCAATCGGGGTAAAACCGTCGCTCTGATCCGCACCATCGGAAAAAAGTAATCAAAGATTTTTTCCGATGGATGCTTTTTCTAGATTCCTTTTTTTTATCCATCTTTGATTACTTTTTTCCGATGGTGCGGATCAGATCTGGTCACAAAAACGACAAGGGCAGATGGAAAGATCTTCATATGCCCCAGGGGCATTTTGTCACAAAAACGATAGGGGCAGACGGGAAAAAAAATGCCAAGTCATTTTTTTTCCCTAGTTTTTTTCTATCTAATTTAGTTACATTTTTAATCTTTTATTTATCCTCTTAATTTTGTCAATAAATTCTTCGGTAAAAAAAGGTAAGTTAAAATCTAAAACTGTTTATTTTGATTTTATTGTTCGACGTCGTAATATAAATTCATTACTATATTTTTTTTTTTTCCGTGTTTTTTTTCCTAATGTAGGTTTTCCCCAAGGAGTTACTGGACCGGGTCTACCTATACCAGTTCTTCCCTCTCCTCCTCCGTGCTTGTGACAACAAGGATTCATCGAGGAACCTCTATTATGGGGTCAAAAACCAAGCCAACGCATTCAACCAGCTTTTCCAATTCAAACATTATTAATATCTGCATTTCCAACTTCTCCAATAGTTGCCCAACAATTCCGTAAAACCATTCAAATTTCTCCAGATGGTAAACGTAAAACTACGAAATAACCCTGTTTTGCAATAATTTGGGCGGAAGTCCCAGCGGCACGTGCTATCTTACCGCCAGACCCAGGTTGTGATTCGATATTATGAATATATGTTCCAAGTGAAATATTTCGTAAAGGCATTGCATTTCCTGGAGTGATTGGAACTTGACTACTAGAAATAATCGAATCTCCAACTTTTAATCCTTTAGGGTACAAAATATAACGTTTTTCACCATCATTATAATTTACAAGTGCAATTAAAGCATTTCTATTTGGGTCATATTCGATTGTTTTTACTTTACCAAAAATATCAATTTTATTACGTTTACTATCAATAAAACGATATTTTTTTTTATGACCTCCTCCTCTATGGCGACTAGTTATACGTCCTGAATTATTACGTCCTTTATTTCTATGATACCCGTACGTTAAATTATTATCAGGTGATTGTGTTGTTATTAATTCGAAATCCGATACACTTCAAAATCTACTTCCGGGAGTTACTGCTTTATAAAATCTTATTCCCATAATTTTTTTTAATTTTTTTTTGTCGGGGGTCGTCATTTTCAATCAAGGCCCCGCTGATGTGACGGAAAAACGAAATCGCATAGCGATTTCGTTTTTCCTTTCAATCGTTTTTGTTTTTCTTTTTAATACCTCGTTCTGACAAACATATAGATAAAAATGTTTATTCATAAAAGAAATAAATAGTTTAATAACGGTTAAGCATTTATAAATAAACTAATCGTTTTTTAATAAAATATTTTTGGAAGCGAAAGAAATTGGGGGCAATAAATTGCGAGCCGCTTATTTTTTTCGTCGGTTTCTTTTTTTTTTCGACGTAAAAGAAACCAGAAAAAAAGGAATTGAAGGAAAAAAAAATCGAAGATCGACGGTTTTTCCATATTTTAAGCCCCAGAGGCATATGGAAAGATCTAGAGGAAAAGAAGCCCTGCAAGCAGGGCTTCTTTTCTCGTCGAAAAAAAGAAATCTAGAAAAAGCATCCATCGTAAAAAAAAATCTTTGATTTTTTTTACGATGGATGCTTTTTCTAAATTCCTTTTTTTTGTCAATCTTTGATTTTTTTTCGATGGCTGCTTTTTCTAGATTTTTTTCCTTCAATTCCTTTTTTTCTAGGAAAAACGAAATCGCTATGCGATTTCGTTTTTCCGTCAATCTTTCCATATTAAAATATGGAAAGATCGAGATTTTTTCCTTCGATTCCTTTTTTTCTAGGAAAAACGCAATCGCAAAGCGATTGCGTTTTTCCGTCAATCTTTCCATCTTAAAAGATGGAAAGATCTAGAATTTTTTTTTTTCCTTCGATTGCGTTTTTCCGTCATATTTTCCATATTAAAATATGGAAAGATCTAGATCTTTTCATCGTAAAATGGTCATAGGGAAAAAGAAGCCCTGCTAGCAGAGCTTCTTTTCCCGTCGTAAAAAGGAATCTTTGAGTCCTTTTTTCCTAGGAAAAACGAAATCGCTATGCGATTTCGTTTTTCCATCAATCTTTCCATATTTTAATATGTAAAGATCTAGATTTTGCCGGATGTTGAATGATCCGATACCATCTGATATCGGGTCGCTGGGTAGGGATTCTAATCGATGACCATTTTACGATGAAAAGATCGACGGAAAAAGAAATCGAAGATTTCTTTTTCCTAGGGAAAAAAGCCCGGCTTGCAGGGCTTCTTTTCCCGCCGAAAAAAGGAATCGAAAAAAAGAATCTTCAATTCTTTTTTGTCCATCTTTGATTCCTTTTTTTCTAGGAAAAACGAAATCGCTATGCGATTTCGTTTTTCCGTCATAAAAAAAGGAATCAAAGATTCCTTTTTTTCGAGATTTTCTTTTACTACGATTATGGCCCCTTCTCAGAGCATTATTTTTAATTATCTCTTTGTTACACTTCTTCATCTTATTAATCTTGGAAAGTAAGCAAAGTGAAAAATTTAGGTCCTAGTTTCTAAGTCGAAGGGTAGAGTTTTAAATTCACGATTTTCTTGTTTTTTTTTATTATTAAATTTTAACATATCTGATCGCATTTTAGTAGATGAAGTAGAAAGAGAATTAATTTGCATAAAATTTTTGAGAGGATTTGTTGTGTCTTTAGTACCTATAAATTTAACAAAAGCACGTTTCATTTTTAAATGACGTTTTTTTGGTGGTAAATTTAGAGTATTGACATAAACAACTGGTGTATTTAAAATTTCTTGACAAAATTTTTTTATTTCTGGTTTTTTTAATTTTGAATCAACATGTAATATATAAAACTAAGTGCAAATATTTTTAATTTACTTGTTTTCTAACCGTAACTACTACTTACGTATTATACGGCTATTTTTCAAAAAATTAAGAATTGTAGGAATAGATATTATTAGCGGCTTAAAGAGCATAGAGCTTCGCTTAAAATAATCTTTCAATTTTTTAGATAGTGGCTTTTTAGTGTAAACTAGGGTTCATAATTATAAAACCTTATCTGAAGTAAAATATTTTGATTGTTTCGTTTTTTAATTAGAAATTCATCCTAATAAATTAAAAAGTGGAATATTTAAAGTATATTTATAAAAGATTAGAAATAAAAAATCCAAAATTTATGAGTTACAAGTTACAAATTAAAACTTCTAACAATTTTTATAAGTCAAATATTTTCAATTATTTTTGTAAGCTAAAACGAGGATCTTCTTCATAAGTCTTCACCATCAGTTGTTTTTTTTTATCGTCATATCTTTCGAATCGACCCCGAAACCAAATAATTGGTTTCGGGGTCCTTCATGTCTTCAATTTCATAAAATTTTTTTCCCCCTTTGTGTTTTTTTGTCGTAATAAACTCAAAAAATACATGTATTTTGTAGGCTCGGGGAATTTTATAATTAAAAAAAAGAAGACCGCCATTTTTATTAAATGGCGGTCTTCTTTTTTTTTCCTGAGTTTTTTCAAAATTTTTAAGATTGAGGAGAGAACAATAAGACTTATTAATTACCTAATCAGAAATTTGGTAATATTATAAAACAAACAATAGTCTGACATTTTGAAATCGACGTATTTTTAGTTATCTTTTTAATTTATTTAATTCCGAAACTCTTCTAGTTATATTGGATCCAAAAAAAATCTATCGATACTTTTACGACGAAAAAAAAAATCGAAGGGAAAAAAAAATCGTCGATTTTTTTTTCCCGTCGTAAAAGTATCCATCGGAAAAAGCTAAATATTTCCATATTTTAATATGGAAATATTGACGGAAAAACGAAATTGCATAGCAATTTCGTTTTTCCTAAAAAAAAAGAATCGAAGGAAAAAAATCGACGATTTTTTTTTCCGTCGTAAAAGCATCGATAGATTAGAATCCCTACCCAGCGATCCCATGCAATAAATGGCATGGGATCATTCGATAGCCGGCAAAATCGATGGATGCTTTTTCAAGATTCCTTTTTTTTGTCAATCTTTGATTTTTTTTCCGATGGATGCTTTTTCTAGAGTTTTTTTTCCTTCGATTCCTTTTTTTCGTCGATCTTTTCATCGTAAAATGGTCATAGGGAAAAAGAAGCCCTGCTAGCAGGGCTTCTTTTTCCCTATGACCATTTTACGATGAAAAGATCTAGAACTTTCCATATTATAATATGGAATATATGACGGAAAAACGTCATCGCAAAGCGATTGCGTTTTTCCTAAGTATTCGATACCATAAAATATTTTTTTGAGAAACAAACATTACGTTTAGTGAGCCCCTATGATAAAAAACGATATTTGACTTACTTATTTTGAGTTATTTTATGAGCTTCAAATAAAGTAATAAAATGGGCGGTTTTTTGTTTATTCCAGTAAAAATCTTGCCCTCTGACTTCGCTTTAGAGTTCTTCAATTGAGCGAAACCCTACAATAAAATAGGCAGCTGCGAGCGTTTTTTACGGTTGTCAAAATCTTAATTTTATGATTAAATTTTTTCTCGGAAAACATAATCCAAAAAACTAGTTTAATTGATTTTTAATATATTTAATTGTTAACTCTAGTTATAAAAACATATTTTGTTTTTTATTTTGACCGACATTTTCAATGTTCATAAAATAATTAAATATAAAACAAAATATACATTACATACCTTATAATTGTTTTATTAATTTTTAACTTTAACAATTAAAGCCAGATCAATATACCAAGATATATTAAGAGACTACTAAAATAACCATTACTTTAAGAATAGTTTTTTAAGTTGATTTTTTTTTTGCTTTTCGTCGCGCTCTTCCTATTAAAAATAGGAAGAGCGCCTCTTTTTGTCATAGAAACCTACCAAAATTTGGGGGCTCCGACGTTCTCCCCCAAATTTTGGATTTGGAGATATTTTGGAATTTTTTTTGTCGGTTTTACTTCTTACAACGTAAATCTAATTATTAGGTTTTGCGAACTATTCGAGATAAATAAGGGCCACTCAAAAACCATAAATGGTTATTTTATATTTTTTCCCAAATAAATTCTTATGTCTGTCGAAGCTCGCCATTTTCTATTAAATATGAAGGGCCCTCATATTTCCTCATATGTAATTTTCTTTTCGTAGTTTTTTCGACAATTTTTTTACCATTTTAAAATAAGCTAAAAAACCTAAATATTTAAGAAGAACGTTGCGTTCCTTGAATATGTTCAAATAAAATTTTTTTTCCGACCGTCTCTGGAACCGGAACCAGGTTTATTTGGTCAAAAAGGGTATTATATTGCTGAATAAACAAAAAAAAATCCTCTTTCCTGGGGATTTTTTTTTCCTTTTGTTCTGGAGTTTTAGATGTCCATTAGCTCAACCTCTTTTTCCGCTTTTTTTAATAATAAACATTTAATAAATATATGTTACCTTTTTTCAAAAATCTAGAGATATGATATATATATATGGTAAATGCTTATTATTAAAAAAAATACCGTTCCAAAAAAAAGAAAAAACGCTAAAAAAATCATCCCTTTTAAATAAATCTGTGGTACAATTTCTTACGACTTCATTTCAAAAAAAATTTTGTAAAACAAAGTAATAAAACTAACGCGTCAATATATTATGCTTAGTCTAAGATATTAATTTAAATTATTCGTGTCTCATTTCTTTTTGAGACGTTTTTATCCTAATTTATTTTCGATTGGATATAAAAATATTTTAAAAATTTTAATAATTAATTATTTTATGATATAACTAGTGGTATTTTGATCCGGTTAAAATTAGATTAGGTTAAAATAAAAATTTTCGCGTGTAAGACTTTTTTACCTATCGTGTATTTTATTTAATATAAACAATTTATTTAAGAATTAAATAAAGTAAATAATAAAATAAAATTTAAATATTTTAAGATCATATCATGTGATTGTTCCCATAAACTTTCATTAAAGAAATTTAAGTAGATAATTTTTATAGATACTAATAACCATTATAAAAAGGTCGTATCTTCATAACTAGGGGCTCGCGTTAGATTATAATTGCGAACCCCTTTTTATTATTTTATTTGTACTAAAGCAAAAACAATCGATTTTTTATGTAGATTAAATAAAATAATAAGAAATGTACTAGAAAACTATTAATTGGGTTAGATATGGATTTTTGGTTATTACTCACCATTTTTTCTTATTTTCCGTCCCGACCAAAAAGAGACGAAAAATGAGTTTAAATTAATACAAATTATCAATTCACACATATTGATTTTTTTCTACAATACTAATAATTCCTTTATTATTAAAAATAAATGATTTGATAAAATTCGTCATAATAATTTACGATTTTTTTTTTATGTCCAATCCTTGTTTTTTTTATGTCCCATCCTCGTTTTTGCTTAGGTTTCTCGTTTTTTTTCAATTGCTTTTTAACACATGCATAATAACCAACATTTATTTTTTTAATCGTCTTTTTCGTTTTTCCTGTTCTTACAACGAAAAACGAAATATACATTGTCTAAAAATTTTATTAATTAAAAAGCGTTTTTTTAGGACAAGCTTTAAATTGTAACAGCGCTACGTGACGCTTTGACTATTCAAAACTTCTCTTAAAAAAAATAATAGGGGTAAAGTATAATAGCCTAATTTTTTATACTTAAAAACATTGCTAAAAAGCATGCGAAAATTAGAATTTTTGACAGCGCATATTTTTTGGGTAAAAATCGATTTTTTTCGGCCCATGTCGTTTTTGTGACCAGATCTTATTCGCACCATAGAAAAAAAGTAATCGAAGGGAAAAAAAAATCGAAGATTGACAAAAAAAAGGAAGCTAGAAAAAGCATCCGTCGTAAACGAATCTTTAATTTTTTTTCCGATGGATGCTTTTTCTAGCTTCCTTTTTTTCTATGGTGCAGATAAGATCGGGGTAAAACCCAGGAAAAAAGGAATGGCAAAGGAAAGAGAGAAGAAAATTGCCATTTTCACATCTTGGTCGATTTGAACCTGAGAGAATCGACCAAGATGTGAAAATGGCAATTTTCTTCTCTCTTCCCGGGATAGGCGATTTCTTTTTCCGATGACCATTTTAAGCCCACGTCGTTTTTGTGACCACATATGTGGTTACAAAAACGACAAGGGCAGATGGAAAGATCTTTATATGTGGTCACAAAAACAAAAGGGGCAGACGGAAAAATTATCGATTAATTATAATTTAAATTTATTTTAAGTCAAATGATTAAAATTTGAATATTATTAAATAAACCTTAAACTTGAACCCTTTTTTTAGAGATATAATCACTATAGGAAAAAAGGAATCGAAGGAAAAAAAATCGAAGATTGACGAAAAAAAGTAATCTTTGATTACTTTTTTCCTATGGTGCGGATAAGATCTAGATCTTTACATATTTGAATATGGAAAGATTGACGGAAAAAAGTAATCGAAGATTACTTTTTTTTGTCAATCTTCGATTTTTTTTTTTTTCTTCTGGGGAGAGAAAAGAAAATTAACCGCCCCGGGGAGAAAATCGAAAATTGCCATTTTTATACATCTTGGTCGATTCTCTCCGGTTCAAATCGACCAAAAATCGAAAAAACAACCGATTCTCATTTGGGGAGAATCGGTTGTTTTTTCCTCGCAATTTTCGATTTTCTCCCCATTTATAATATATTGGTCGATTTGAACCGGAGAGAATCGATCAAAAATGGCAATTTTCTTTCTCTCTTCCCTTTGATTTTTTTTCCGATGGATGTTTTTTCTAGATTCCTTTTTTCAGTCGAAAAACAAATCAAAAATTAACCCTACCAGTTATAATTAATTGGTGAAGCCCTATTTAAATATTACCTAAATAAAATCATGTTACAGTTTTTAAAATTTGAACCCTAACGGACTTGAACCGCTAACCTTTAGTTTGTAAGACTACCACTCTACCATTTGAGACTAAGGGTCCTTATAATTAAGTTATGAATTTTATTTATAATAATATTATATAATTTTTCTTATTTTTTGTCAAATTAATAAAATTAGCAAAAAAATTAAAAAATTTATCAAAAATTAGTACTAATATACTCTAAACAAAAAAAAAATTTTTGATTAAAAGCTATTTTAAATATTAGTACAAAAAAAAGGGGGGACCCAAAACCATTTTCAATGGCTTTGGGTCCCGACGGACACCGAAATTTATTTCGGTGTCCTCGTATTTTATATTGGTTAGCGTTAGTATTAGGAAAAAATTTAAAAACAATCCTTTTTTTTTAAAAAATTTCCCTTTTCTTTTTCATTTAAAAAATAAAAAAAACGAAGGGAAAGTTTTCAATGGTTTATACAAAACTTTAGGTAAAAGTAAATAGATGAGAGAAACATCTTTTCAATTTTTAAAAAATTAGTAGAACGCAATTTGATAAACAAATCGTGAATTTTAAAAGAATGGCGAACATAAATAGATAAAGGATACTCTTGGAGCCTTACAATTTAAGTTGATTTAATAAAAAAATGCTAAAACCTAGTTTAGTCGTATATTTCATTAGTTTGTAGCAAATAATGTAGATTGATTACCGAAGATGCAAATGAATTTATGATGTTATTCATAAATCCCAAAATTATTACTAGCGATGAAAACAATAGGAAGTTCACCTTTTTTATTTTTTTATAAAATTTAGATTTTAACATGGAAAAATCGACCGAAAAAAGTAATCGTTGATTACTTGTTTCCGTAAATCTTCCCATATTAAAATAAGAAATATTAAGAGGAAATTTATTTTTTTTCGTCGTAAAAAAAATCAAAAAAAAGCATCTATCGATGCTTTTACAATGGGAAAAAACTAAATTTTTCCCTTCACTTCTTTTTTCTCGCTTTGCAATTTTTTTTCTAGATCTGATCTGCACCATAGGAAAAAAAGAATCTAGAAAAAAAAATCGATCTATATTAAAATATGGATCGATTTTTTTTTCGACGGGAAAAGAAGTCCTGCTTGCAGGACTTCTTTTCCCCTAGATCTTTCCATATTAAAATATGGAAAGATTTAATTTTGCCGGTTGTGGTTTGATACCATCACCTTTATGGGATGGTATCAAACCATAACCGGCAAAATGCTTAGTGCGGATCAGATCTAGAAAAAAATTTGTCTGGAGAGAGAGAAAATTGCCATTTTGTATTGGTCGATTTAAACCTGAGAGAATAAACCAATACAAAATGGCAATTTTCTCTCTCCCCATTGATTTATTTACTTGGTTATGCTAGCGAAACCTGGCTTTTACCCCAATGGCGTATAAAACTTAGGCTTTATGTTGCTTTTTGTTTGGTAGGCTTCTTTCTCCAAAATTAAAGTTTTGGAGAAAAAAGCCTAATTACATTATTCAAATAACGCGTAATCAGTTTTTGTAAAAAATTGCGGGTCGCTAAGAGCACTTCTTCCGTTATAATAGTATTTTTCTTATTATACAATTTGTTTCGTTTTATAAACTACTTCCAAGACCATGGTAAGAACCATAAAAAAAAATTCCAACTACACCAATAACTGCAGTTCCTAAAACTGTTCCTACTAACCATAATGGGATACGTCCAGTTGTACCAGTATTTGTCATAATATAATATTTATTAATTTTTTTTTATTTTTGCTCCTAAATAAATAACCAAGAAAAAAAAATGGATAAAAGATCAATATAGATATTGATCTTTTAGCCATTTTTTTTTCAGTTAGAACGGGCGATTTTAGATTTTATCAATTCTTTTTATAAGTTTCACGTTTAAGAAGTGAAACTTATAAAAAGAAACAGATTAAAAGCACTTTCTAAATTGGTACCATCTTTCTTACCCCTAAAAAGATCATTTTTTTAAGACGAGGACTAAAATCTTCAATATGAAGCTTTTGATGAATATATACATATGATGCACTTGCTCAGCATCATATATAAAAATCCTAATTCATTATGTTTTTTCTAAAAAACATGTTCGCTTAAGATTAATAGTATGTGTAGTAACACTAGGGTAACGATCATTTTTTTTCCCTTCGATTCCTTTTTTTCGAGGAAAAAAGAAAACTTCGATTTCTTTTTTCCGTCAATCTTTCCATATTAAAATATGAAAAGATCTAGTTTTTGAGTATTCTTCCGTTTTGGGTAACAAGTTACGCAAAAATACTAAAATTAATTTTTAGGCTTTTTCACGTGAACATTATAATGAATGCTCTTTCTCTCGAATTTTTTTCAGAACGGGAAAAACAACGATTTTCAAAGACTATCGCCTTACATTATATTTGTGTGAAAAAGCTATTTTTTTGTATTATCATAAAGCGGAAGAAATTCCATAAAGAAATTTTTTTCGTTTTTTTTTATGATGGAAAAAGCTTAAAAAATAGCGTGAGATAAATTATATTTTTAATTAAAAAAAATCTTTTCAGGGTTTTTTTTAAAAGTTACAGTCGACATTGTTTTTCGCGTTTTTTGGGTTTTTTGCGCTCTTTTTTTGTTAAAATAGGAAACACATTAAAAACAAAAAATACATATTAAATGTCTAGTGAAATTAAAAATAAAAAAAGTACTGGCGCAAAATCGTAGAGAAAAAAATATCGATCTTTCCATATTTTAATATGGAAAGATCTAGGGGAAAATTTTAATTTTTCCCGTTGAAAAAAAGGAATCGAAGGAAAAAAAAAATCTTTCCATATTTTAATATGGAAAGATCTAGAAAAAATTCTTGCAAGTAAGAATTTTTTTTCGACGGGAAAAATTAAAATTTTCCCCTAGATCTTTTCATCGTAAAATGGTTATCGATTTTGCCGGATATTGAATAATCCGATACCATCTGATATTGGGTCGCTGGGTAGGGATTCTAATCGATGACCATTTTACGATGAAAAGATCGACGGAAAAAAGAAATCTTTGATTTCTTTTTTCCTAGATTTTTCCATATTTTAATATGGATTGATTGTTTTTTCCCTAATTTCTTTTTGATGAACCCCTTTTTATAAATAAAAAGAATGATCGCTTGTCACAAAGATACGCAAAAATTTTGAAACTTATTCCAAAATGGTTGTGCTATGACTAAGCCAAGAAACTTGGTTTTTTTTTGCTCTCGAATAGGGCCAAAAACTAGTCGAAAGAAATTCTTTCCTTCTGAGCCCTAAATTAGTTAAATATATAACTTGAAAAAAGGACTGCTAAGACAAAAATTGTTAATAAACCCCAGTATAAACTTGTTCGATTTAAATCAACCGTAACACCACGTTCAGTTTTTTCGTTTGCCATAGAAAATTTTAAATTATTTTTATTTTTTATTATAAGAGAAGCCTTAGCTTAATATGTCAGAAAAAATACTTTATCTGTATATTAAGGCTTAGCGTTACAATTGTGAAAGTTACTTTTTAACTAGCTTATAAGAACAGTTAATTCTACAAAAAAAAATGTTTGATATTTTTTTTTCTGATATAAAAAACCTTAAAAGATAAAGTAAATTAGCATGTTAGTTATATTAAATGCCGATACTTTTTAAAAATAAGACATATTTATTCTTTTAAATTAAAAAAATAAATAGGAAAAAAAATTTCTTCGAAATTTTTTTTCCGTCGGGGCTCGCAAAGCGGGCCCCTGGTATTAGTTGAGGCCTTATAAGGCCTCAACTAATACGTCGGGACCTGCGGTACGCAGATCCCCTGAAAAAAAAATATATAGTTTTTTTTCCGTCGGGGCCTGTAGTACTGCAGGTCCCTAGAAAAAAATGAAATTTAATAATCTATTGTTTTGGTGGATTCTTTTTCGATTTTAAATAATTTTAAAAAGTAAAAAAATCAATAACCTTAATTAAAAGCGGCTCTACCAATTTTTTCGTAATAAATTGACGGCGTTTGAGAAAGATCGTTGAATAATTAATAATGACTTGGATATTATATTATAAAAAAGGACGAATTTAAAAATGGTATTATTTTTATTTTTCAATTAAAACAAAAAGAAAAATACTAAATCGAAGTAAAAAAATATAAAGGTTAAAATAAATATATCATTTTTTCTTCCGATTTTTTATCTAACTATAATACAGGATCTTTCTATTTATTTGAAAATATATCAATAAATTTATATAATGAAACTTAAATATAAATTTTTTTATGGCTATAAAATTTATAGGTTTAATTGTACACGTCCTTTATTGTTTATGAAAAGATTAGCGATTTGCCTTCCCCTATTTTTATACAAACAAAAAAGAGATTTTGTATTTAATAAGAGTAACAGCTTTGACAAAAAATAAAAAATCTCTTTTTTCAAAAAAAAATTTTTAAATATTTCATCCTAACATATAACAATCACATGACGAAAAATTTGTCAAAACTGATAATTATGGTCTTAAATTTTGGGTTCCATTTTTAGGCTCTTTTTGAGTAAACAAAGGCTTTGCTTTATGGTTTTGTTATGGAACAAACACTTTAGTACAATCAAGAACCTTGTCTATAAATAGTATTAGATCATTCTTTTATTTTTCGCCTTGGAGGCGCTTTGGGGGCAGACGGTTTTTTCCTTTATCTTTTGCGGCTAATCTAATAATAGCATAAATTGCTGACAAAATATGGAGAGGCGCTCTTCCTATTTTTAATAGGAAGAGCGCGACGAAAAGCAAAAAAAAATCCTTGCAAGCAAGGATTTTTTTTTTGCTTTTCTTGTAAAAAAATTGATGGTTTTGCCCCTAAAAAGTAATTCAAACTAGAAAAGCGAATTCATTATTAGTAGAGAAACTTTCGATTGAACCCCTGAGTTAGCTGGCCAGTTTCGTGGTTGATTTGATTACAAAATGTAAAAAAAAAACCATCTATTTTTTACCGCGAAGTAAATCTTCAGATTTACCTCTATTATTAAAATCTCTTTTTTTTTTATAGCTTATTACACAGTCCGTTATATTTAAAAATTAAAAAAGGAAAAAGTTTACGGATAATAATTTTAAAATAGCTTTTGCTAGCAGAAATTAATTTTTTAATTGTGGGCTTTTTGTTTACTAGAAATTAAAAAAATGAAGACGGTTTTTATGGATTTGTTCAACTCTGTTTTTTAAATATTTATAATATTTAAAAAACAAAACATAATTATACAGCTAACCTGTTTAATATATTTGGAATAGTATGTCAAATTATGGTATTAAATAGCCTGCGAATATAATATTATAGAGATTGAAATAAAAGAATTTGACCGTACAATTACAATCAGAAAATCATAAGGTCGAAAAATAAATTTATCTAGTCTAAAATAGTAAATGGCACAATATTCAAAATTATTACAAAATATTTGTATTTCTGGGCTAAAAAGTTTTATAATATCATGTTAATTTTAAATTTTCAAAGCATTTTTTAAGCTTTCAGTACTCTTAAATATAAACAAGTAAATAGTTTACGATTTTCAATAAAATTGATAAATACAAACAATTAGATTAAAAATAACTTTATCTTAGAGTTTTTTTTATGAAATATCTAAATTATTTATAATTTATCTTAAAAAGAAAGGCTCGCTATTTTAAATTTTACTAGCGGGAAAAAGATATTCAATAGATCAAAAAAACACGCAATTTTTTTTACGCCCATGTCGTTTTTGTGACCATTTTAAGCTGGAAAGATCTGGTCACAAAAACGACATGGGCGATAGGAAAATTACAAATAAATTTCCCCTAGCTTTTTTGATATAGAAGCTTAAAAAATCAATTTGGACGGCTGATCAACTTTAAAAAAAGGGTACGGCCGCGACGCATTTATTGGGAGCCTTTATATAGTGAGCCCTTAAATATTTTTATTAAGGATTCTTTACAAATGAAAGTAAAAAAAAGGATTTTACAATTTTCGGATATATGTACTCTGTTCTTAGTCTACTAGAGAACGCGTCAAAAAAAAAAAAACTGATAGCAGGCCCCCCTTTGAAATTTTTTCCGATTTTGGGTCCTCATCCATTTACGATGGTCTTTGAAACAAGTTTTTAATTACAAAGTAAAAAAGAAAGGGCATCATGGTTTGTTAAAAAAATTTTTAAATAAGAAAATAATTTGAATAATGGCCATGGTACTACTCTTCATCTTTTTTTTTAATCGACTTCCCTCTGCTAAATTTTTAAATATTGGTAGACGGAAGCGTTGTTTCACGATCTTGAAAATATGCGGTTGAAAATCCCGTATCCTGATGAACTCAAAATCGTCGCTAGCAACGATTTTGAGTTATGATCGTTTATTTTTTTATTTATGCGTTTTCTAAACATTTCCGCTAGCAAAGTAAAATCGGCATTTTCACGGAGAATATTAATTATGCAAAATATGCAAAGCTCAACGGGAATAGTTGCCTAGTTAACTATCTCTTTGTTTTAAAATTTTTTCTTAGATTTTAGAGTGTTGAAATAATAATCGAAAAAAAAAAAAATTTAATTATGAGTACTGGTCGTGTTTCTCAAATTATTGGTCCAGTTGTCGATGTAGTATTTCCAGATGGCGCCTTACCTAATCTATTAAACGCTTTAGTTATTAAAGGAAAAAATATTGCTGGTCAAGAAATCACACTTACTATTGAAGTTCAGCAACTATTAGGAGATCATACAGTTCGGGGAATATCAATGACCGCAACTGAAGGATTAATGCGTGGACTTGAAGTAATTGACACTGGCGCGCCATTAACAGTTCCAGTAGGAGATACGACATTAGGTCGAATATTTAATGTATTAGGCGAAACTGTAGATGGAAAAGGAAAAAGTAGTAAAAAAGATTTTCCTAAAAATTTACCAATTCATCGAAATTCACCGGAATTTACAGAGTTAGATACAAACTTAAGTATATTTGAAACTGGTATTAAAGTAATTGATGTATTAGCTCCATATCGCCGTGGTGGAAAAATTGGATTATTTGGAGGAGCTGGAGTAGGAAAAACTGTAATTATCATGGAGCTAATAAATAATATTGCAAAAGCACATGGAGGAGTAAGTATATTTGGAGGTGTCGGTGAACGTACACGAGAAGGAAACGATTTATATCATGAAATGCTAGAAAGTAATGTTATTGTTGAAAAAAATCTTTCTGAATCAAAAGTTGCACTTGTTTATGGACAAATGAATGAACCTCCGGGAGCACGTATGCGGGTTGGATTAACAGCTCTGACAATGGCAGAATATTTTCGTGATGCAGAATCTCGTGATGTACTTTTATTTATCGATAATATTTTCCGTTTTGTACAAGCTGGATCAGAAGTTTCTGCACTGTTAGGACGTATGCCTTCAGCGGTTGGTTATCAGCCAACTTTAGCATCAGAAATGGGAGGATTTCAAGAACGAATAACATCCACAAATAAAGGATCTATCACATCTATCCAAGCGATTTATGTTCCGGCAGATGATTTAACCGACCCTGCGCCTGCAACTACTTTTACACATTTAGACGCTACAACTGTATTATCACGTGGATTAGCTTCTAAAGGAATTTATCCAAGTGTTGATCCTTTAGGAAGTACCTAAAAAATTGGGTCAGTTTTTCAATAACTGAAAATTAAACTCTATGCTGGAAAATTTTTATCATTTTTATACAAGAAAAATAAGTATTCCAATGTAAAGAAACTTATCATAAAAAATTTGTATGCGTTGTTTTTGATAAAAAAATATTTATGACTCTTGTTATAATTAAAAATTGAAAAATCATCAGCATCCTTAAATAATATTAATTTAATGGATCAACGACTTTATGTTTAATTTTGTTTTTAATTTTCGCGGAAATGACGAAAGGTTAAAAAAACCTATTCAAAGTTTAATTATTAAAATATCCGTAGTTTTATTAGTTTCTCGGATAAAAGCTAAGGGAAAAAAAATCTCGAAAAAAAGGAATCGAAGGAAAAAAAAAATCTCGATCTTTCCATATTAAAATATGGAAAGATCGAGATTTCTTTTTTCCGTCGATCTTTTCATATTTTAATATGGAAAGATTTATATAGATTTTTTTATAAAATGCCGCCTAAAAAAAAGAAAAATTAAAAATTATATAGTCTGTCCTTCTAGTTAGCTAGAAGAAAATAAGTTAAGATTTCGTAAAAATTTGAAAAAATTATTTTTCGTTGTCTGATTTTTAAATTTTTTTTAACAATGATCAGCACAAAGAATAATCAGTAAGATCAATAAAAAAAAAACAATGAGCTACAATGCTACAACCATACATAGTAGGTCCAGATCATTATAATTGTGCTCAAGATACAAAATTTATTTTAAACCGATATAAAGAATTACAAGATATTATTGCAATTCTTGGAATTGATGAGTTATCGGAAGAAGACCGACTAACCGTAGCGCGTGCTCGTAAAATTGAAAAATATCTTTCTCAACCGTTTACGGTTGCACAAACGTTTTAATAGCGTTGTTTATTTAATATAAAAATAAATAAATCTTTTAATAAATTGCAAAAAATCATTTTTAATGAAGATTTGCAGCAAAATATTGTTCAGAGACTAATATATTAAATTTATAATAAAATTATAAAATGACAGAGTCCTTTTTGTACATTACATTAATACAAAATAAAAAGTTACAAATATTCCGGGAGAATATGTTTCGTTAGCCGACTCAATTAGAGGATTAAATGCTATTTTAACAGGAGAACTGGATGAAATATCAGAATCTAGTTTTTATATGGTAGGTAAAATTGAACAAGTGCTAGAAAAAAATCAGAAAAAATAGGAGAAAATTTTAATTTTTCCCGTCGAAAAAAAAATATCGAAAAAAAGGAATCTAAATCTTTCCATATTTTAATATGGAAAGATTGACGGAAAAACGAAATTGCATAGCGATTTCGTTTTTCCTAAAAAAAAAAGAATCGTAGATTCTATTTTTTTGTCAATCTTTGATTCCTTTTTTTATGACGGAAAAACGAAATCGAAGAAAAAAAAAAATATAGAAAATTCTTGCAAGCAAGAATTTTTTTTTCGACGGGAAAAAGAAGCCCTTCTTACAGGGCTTCTTTTTCCTTAGATCTTTCCATATTAAAATATGGAAAATATGACGGAAAAAAGGAATCTAGAAAAAGCATCGATCGGAAAAAAAAATCAAAGATTTTTTTTTCCGATCGATGCTTTTACGACGGAAAAAAAAAATCTCGATCTTTCCATATTAAAAATATGGAAAATATGACGGAAAAAAGGAATCTAGAAAAAGCATCCGATGCTTTTTCTAGATTCCTTTTTTTTGTCAGTCTTCGATTTTTTTTTTCCTTCGATTCCTTTTTTTTGTCAATCTTCGATTTTTTTTTTCGGCCGTAAAAGTAGCCATCGATTAGAATCCCTACCCAGCGATCCCATGAAATAAATGGCATGGGATCGCTGGGTAGGGATTCTAATCGATGGCGGCTTTTTCTAGATTCCTTTTTTTTGTCAATCTTTGATTTTTTTTTCGAGATCTTTCCATATGCCCCTGGGGCGACCCAGGGGCATATGGAAAGATTGACAGAAAAAAAAGCCAATTTTATGAAATTATTTGGTCTACACCACGGTTTCTAAAATTGCGGGTCGTTTTTTGTCTGAAAATTCAAATTTTATTTTTTTTGAATTTTTTAAATAGATTTGAATGTCTGTTGGGGACTGCCATCATAACCGACTTCGCCAATTCTAAATAATTGACTGAACCCAACAAGAATTGTTTCAAAAAAATAGCGGTCCTAGCTTTTTCCTTTCGTTTTTTTCATTTCATTTTATTAGAGAATGTTAAATTTTGTTTTGGATTGATTTTGTTTTTATCGTATGCCGGTACCCAAATTTCAATTTGGGTACCGTCATACGATAAAAATAATAGATTGCTTTTTACTGTTAATCGTTTCATTACATTTTGCTATTTCGAATAGAAATTTATCGAAGTAACAAAATGTAATAAAAGATACCGATGTTTCCGAAAAAAAAACAATTACTATTTTTTAAATAAAAATCTAGCGGAGTACACCGACAAAAAAAAAATCAAAGGCGGGAAAGAGGGAACTACCATCGTTTCCTTTTTTAAAAACTTGTAAAATGGTGATTTCTTCTTTCCCCTCCTTCGATTTTTTCCTGTTGTAAACGAAAACCACCGATTGTACGACGGTTTTTTACCATATTAAAATATGGTAAAAAACCTAGAGGAAAAGAAGCCCTTCTTGCAGGGCTTCTTTTCCCCTAGGAAAAAAAGAATCTAGAAAAAGCCGCCATAAGAAAAAAAAAAATCTAGAAAAAAAGGAATCTTCGATTCCTTTTTTTCTAGATTTTTTTCGACGGGAAAAGAATTTCATTTATGAAAGAACTAAGATGTTTCTCATAAATCTCGAAAGGAATCGAAGAGAAAAAAAATCAATGGTAATTTTCTTCTCTCTCCCCTTGATTTTTTTCTTTTCGTACGTGGGGGCTCACAATTTATCGCAGGCCCCAATTATTTTCGCTCAAAAAAATTCGGTTCGAGGCAAAAAAATATAAAGTAAAGCAATTTGAATATTGTCTCTTTATTTTTTTACTAATATTGAAATATTATTACATAATATGAAACAAATTAATTTTAAAGAAATGTATAGTGCTGGCGTTCACTTAGGAAGTAGTGTAAAAACTATCAACCCTAAGATGAAACCTTATATAATGTGTACACATGATGGAATAGCCATTATTGATATTTTAAAAACGTATACGCGTTTATTTTGAATTACCTTATTTTTAAAAAAAGTAATTGCAACTGAAGGTTATAATGTTTTATTTGTTGGAACTCAAAAATCAATTGCACCATTAATTGCGGATATTGCTATAAAAAGTTCAAGTCCTTATATTAACAAACGTTGGAAGGGTGGATTTTTAACAAATTTTAAAACAATGAAGGGACACACAAAAAATGAATTATCAAATCAAATAACTTCGAATCAAAATTCTTTTTCGTCAGATTTTTCTGCTGGCAACGAAAAATCTGTAAATTCCAATCGTATTTTAAAAAATGACAAAATTAAAGAAGAATCAATTATTCAAGATTCCGAACCAGTTGCATCGATACCACAATCTTCTTTTCTTTCTTCTTCGTCGATTGAAAGAAACGAAAATAAAAATTTTGGCAAAGGATCGAAAGCTTTACCGTTAACAAATTCTGAAGAAATTACAAAGTCAACCTCGACGATTGAATTATTAACTTTACCAGATATCGTTATAATTGTTGGTCAACAAAAAGAGTTAAAAGCAGTTAAAGAATGTGTGCGGGTTATTAAGTAGTAGTAATGTAAAAATTGACCAATAGAAGTCAAAGAGCCAAGCACTAAGCCAATTCACTAATCACACGAACGCAAATATAAGGGGAGCCCGCTATTTTGAAAAATAGCGGGCTCTGACGGACATCAAAGGGAAGAGAGAAGAAAAATCAAACCATGAAAATGGACGGTGACTGTAGCATGTGACTAAAGCATACTGTACTCGATGGAGGATTTTCATCGAGCGGTACCGCAAGGCATTAATGACACAAATAGGAACCATCTTTGGCATTTTCGGAACCTTTTTTGTAATTTAAATCCTTACTTTCTTGTTAACATTCAAATTAATAAAATAAAAGCAAATCGCGTCGGGAATACTCAATAAATTGAGTGTACCCCCTTTCTTAAAGCAAAAGAGTAAAGGCGTTTTTACATAATTGCGACAAATCAAATACTTTTCATAAATACATTCTATGAAAGTCTCTATTTATTTGGTAGAAAAAAAAATAAGGGGAGGCTATTAATTTATAACGATCCTCACTTTCAAAAAATAACGGGCTCTGATAGACACCTAAAACCCCGGAACCAATTATTTAAGTTTCGTTTCGAAGAAGTAATTCAAAATAAAAAATTAAATTTCTCATTATGAATTAATTCTTAGAAACTAAACCGTCAAAAAAAAAAAATTGGGAGCCCGCAATTTTTTGAATTGCGAGCCTCTACTTACAAGGAGTTGTGGGGAACATCTTCGTTCATCTTCGTTTTTGAAGGTTTTAACACAAAGGAGTAATTCATAATGATCATCTTTGATTATATCCTTTGAATTAATATTTCCTTGGGAAAAAATCTAGAAAAAAAAATTCTTGCAAGCAAGAATTTTTTTTTCGACGGGAAAAATTAAAATTTTCCCCTAGATCTTTCCATATTAAAATATGGAAAGATTGACGGAAAAAAGGAATCTAGAAAAAAAGGAATCTTCGATTCCTTTTTTTCGACGGGAAAAGAAGCCCTGCAAGCAGGGCTTCTTTTTCCCTAGATCTTTCCATCTTTTAATATGGAAAGATTGACGGAAAAACGAATTTGCTATGCAATTTCGTTTTTCCTAAAAAAAAAGAATCGAAGGGAAAAAAAAATCTAGATCTTTCCATATTAAAATATGGAAAGATTGACGGAAAAAAGGAATCTTCGATTCCTTTTTTCCTAGAAAAAAAAATTCTTGCAAGCAAGAATTTTTTCGACGGGAAAAATTAAAATTTTCCCCTAGATCTTTCCATATTAAAATATGGAAAGATTGACGGAAAAAAGGAATCGAAAAAAAAAGAATCTTCGATTCTTTTTTTTTCGATTCCTTTTTTTTGTCAATCTTCGATTTTTTTTTTCCGTCGAAAAAGCATCCATCGGAAAAAAAATCAAAGATTTTTTTTTCGATGGATGCTTTTTCGAGATTCCTTTTTTTGTCAATCTTTGATTTTTTTTCCGATGGATGCTTTTTCGAGATTCCTTTTTTTCGACGGGAAAAGAAGCCCTGCAAGCAGGGCTTCTTTTCCCTGGTTCGGGGTCTTAGATGTCCTCAAATTATTTGAAATTTTTTTTCGACGAATCTCCGCTATAAATGGCGGAGATTTTATCCGTTGCATAAAAGAATATTTAAAACTAATTAAAATGCTAAAACCAAATCAATATGATATATTTTTTACAAGAATAATACTAGATGATTGAAATTATATGTTCGCAGGGATATCCTAACGTCTTACTTACATTTATATACTGAAACAACCAGACTGGCTAAGTCACGATATTTGTCTTTGGACCAATAAGGAGCTAGAGTTTTTAAGACATCTACGTATAGCCGAAAGAAATCCATAACCAATTTCTAGAAATTGGATACGCGGATCCATCAAAATTTAATACCCTGAGCTGGGTATGAATGAAAAGAATTGAGTATTCAAAGCTATAAATCATCCAATCGTGTTTGCGTAAAAAAGATTGGGGGCCCGCAATAAATTGCGAGCCCCTAAGTACGAAGGGAAAAAAAAATCGGTCTGGGGAGAGAAAAGAAAATTGCCCGCCCCGGGAAGAAAATCGAAAATTGCCCGCCCCGGGGAGAAAAGATTAAATTGCCCGCCCAGGGGAGAAAAGAGTAAATTGCCATTTTTATACATCTTGGTCAATTTGAACTTGAGAAAATCGACCAAAAATGGCAATTTACTCTTTTCTCCCCTTTTTTATCCATCTTGGTCGATTTGAACCGAAGAAAATCGACCAAAAATCGAAAAAACAACCGATTATCATTTGGGGAGAATCGGTTGTTTTTTCCTCGCAATTTTCTATTTTCTCCCCATTTATACATATTGGTCGATTTGAACCATCTGGACCTGCGGTACGAAGGTTCCTTGAGATAATTGACCAAAAATCGAAAAAACAACCGATTCTCCCAAAAATTTTGGGAGAATCGGTTGTTTTTTCCTCTCAATTTATTTCTCTCTCCTCATTGATTTTTTATTCCGATCGATGCTTTTTCTAGATGTTCTATCTTTGTTCTTTCTAAATTTCAGAAATTTTCCAATTATTTAACTTTGAATTAAAAAAATATAAAGAAGTAAAGTAAACAAATTGAATCCTTAATAACAATTTAGTAAGGTAAAGAGGTAGTCTTACACGTTAATAAAAAACAAATAAAAAAATTAAACGTAATAAGAATACTAAAACAAAAATAAAAGCGCCAAGCGAAAAACTCAAACACAAACTAAAAAGCTAAAACTCCAACTTAAGCTATACACATTATCTTTTAATTGGGTTAATTCAAGTTTCAAAATTTTGATAAATAGCCATATGACGCATAAGTATCATTTATGGTTAAGGAACGAGTCGTTGTAACAACATTTGGCGCTTAGTTTCATGAAAAATTAATGATTCCAACTATTACTATTTTAGATTCAGATGGAGATCCAGAAAAAACGAGTTTATTCATTCCAGCTAATGATGATAGTTGAACATCTGTTGAATTTATATTAAAACACTTAGGACATTCGATTTTAGTTGGTCGTTTACTTTACGATAAAATAAAAACAAGGACTCCTGCTTTTTAAAAAAACTAGGGAAAACGATAAAACAAGAAAAAGAAAACCATAAAGTAAAAAAAAATGAAATTTATGTATTTCTTTTTCCCGTAGTTAAAAAAATATCTTTTTATTTCTTAGCATCGCGCCCTTCTCATTAAAAAAATGGGGAGAGCACTTCCAATCGTTGTTTTTTTTTCCGTCGTAAAAGCCTTCATAAGGAAAAAAAAACCGAAATTGACGGAAAAAAGTCATCTTCGATGACTTTTTTCCGTCATAAAAAAAAATCAAACAAGTTAGGTATATCTAGCATAATCAAGGGATGATATTACTGGTTATTGAATGATATCATATCCTTTATGGTATCGCCGGCAATATCATCTCTTGATTATGCTAGATATACCGACGAAAAAACCTTAGGAAAAAAAAGCCCTGCAAGCAGGGCTTCTTTTTTCGGTCGATCTTTTCATCGTAAAATGGTCATCGATTAGAATCCCTACCTAGGTACCCTAGATCAGATGGTATCGGATTATTCAATATCCGGCAAAATCTAGAAGAAAAAAAATCTTTGATTCCTTTTTTTCTAGGAAAAAAGTAATCTTCGATTACTTTTTTCCGTCAATCTTTCCATATTAAAATATGGAAAGATCTAGATCTGATCCGCACCAAGCATTTTGCCGGCGATACCATCACATAACTTTTTTTTTTTTTTTTGCGGATCCATGGGCATAATGCGTTTCTTTTTCCCAAAATCAAAAGGAACGCATATGTAAAAATGCCCATTGATCCGAAAAAAAAAGGAGGCGAGGTGATAGTATCATACCACAACTGGCAAAATTATGGTGCGGATCAGATCTAAAAAAAAAAATTCTTGCAAGCAAGAAATTTTTTTTAGACGGGAAAAATTAAAATTTTCCCCTAGCTTTTCTTGGGAAAAAAGGAGAAAATTGCCATTTTATTTATCTATATTGGTCAATTTTAGTTTCTTTCTCGTTTGCAATTACTTTTTTCCATGGTTCTTCCCAAATCGAAGATTTGGGAAAAATTGAGAATAAAAATAACTATAGAAACAATGCCTGAAAAATCAGGCATTTTTTTCTATAGTTATTTTTAATTTAAAGATTTGAAGAGAATCCAGCATTTTTTTCCGTCAAAAAAAAAGAATTGATTAAGTGGTAGAAAGAAACCCAGGTTATGCTGGCAAAAAAAGGAGATAATTTTGCTAACATAATCTGGGTTTTGCTCCTTAGGGATGAAACCGTTGATATTTTTTCTCAATTACAATTCCTACCCAACGCTCCTGCCTAAAGGTCCTCATATAAAAAGCTATAAATTTTATGGGATTATTTAATCATCCATAAAATTTATAGCTTTTTCCAGCAAAATAAGGTAACAAAGCAAAAGAAGGTCTCCGTTATTTTTGGTCTTATTTATTCCGCGTATGTCGAGATGGAAAAGACCAAAAATGACGGAGATCCGTTGAATAAAACGCAAATCATATATAGGAAAAAAAATGAGAGTCTCATTTTTTTTTTCCCATTTTTTTTCTCTTCGTTTTACCATTTTGGCTAATCGAAAAAAATGCGTAACATAAGCATTATAAAAAAAAGAAAACAACGATTTATCGTTTTCTTTTTTTTCTTCGCAGGTCTCTAAGTCAGTTCGAGAAAAAAATGAAATTTTTTTCTGATTAGAAAAGAAGGATAAAATATTAAAAAAATTAAACAAAAATCCAAATTATTATAAAAAATTATCAAAATTTATGGCACAAATTAAAAAACAAAGAATCAATTTTTTTTCAACATCTAACGAGTCTGCAGAACTTGGCATGAGTTATTTATCACAGCACGAGTTAACTGCTAAATTAGTAAATCGTGTATTGAAAGGTGGAAAAAAAAGTTTAGCTTACAAAATTGTTCATTTATCAATGCTACAACTTAAAGAAATTACAAAACAAAATCCTATTGAAATTTTAGAAAAAGCGGTTCAAAATGCTTCTCCAACTGTTGAAGTTAAAGCAAAAAGAATTGGCGGTGCAGTTTATCAAGTGCCAATAAAAGTGCCTTGATCAAGAGCGCAAACTTTAGCTTTACGTTGGATTTTAATGGAAATCAATTCTAAATCAAGAAAATCAATTGTATTAAATTTGACTAATGCTATTTTAGAAGCATCAAAAGGTTCAGGTATGGCAATAAGAAAAAAAGAAGAACTACACCGTAGCGCAGAAGCAAATAGAGCGTTTATGTAATAGCTTTTTTCCTAAGTGACCAACATAAAGTACATCGAATAATAAAAGAATTGATCAGTAAACAGCATATTTAAATTATTTTTGTGGTCTAAAAAAACGGGTATAATAGTATTTACAAAATGCTCATTATTCTTATTATTCTTTTTTTGTTTGTTTTATTGAACATATTAAAAATTCGGCCTATTAATCGTAAAAATTAAAAAAAATTCTTTTAATTCATTTCGTTTCACTTCATCCATATTTTTAGAAGAAAGCTTACCGTCACTCTCTTCTGATATATTGTTAGTCTTTTTTATAAAATGGAGATCTTTCCGTATTTTAAGTAAGTCCCAGGAGCATATGGAAATATTGACGGAAAAAAATGAAACCACCAATTGAGCATTTTAAGACATTTTCCGATTTGACTTAGGATAATCAGATATATGCCCAATCAGTGGTTTTTTTTTCCTAGGGAAAAATTAAAATTTTCCCCTAGGAAAAAAGGAATCAAAGGGGAAAGAGAAGAAAATTGCCATTTTTGGTCAATTCTCTCAAGGGACCTGCGTACCGCAGGTCCAGATGGTTCAAATCGACCAATATGTAAGAATGGGGAGAAAATAAAAAATTGCGAGGAAAAAACAACCGATTCTCCCCAAATGAGAATCGGTTGTTTTTTCCTCGCAATTTTCTATTTTCTCCCCGGGGCGGGCAATTTTCTTCTCTTTCCCCGGGATGGGCGATTCCTTTTTTCCGTTGATTTTGCCGTATATCAAATGATCTGATACCATTGTAAATGATCTCGGGTCGCTGGGTAGGAATTCTAATCGATGACCATTTTCAGCTGGAAAGGTCGACCGAAAAAAGGAATCGCTCTTTCCCCTTTGCGATTCCTTTTTCCTGGTCACAAAAACGACATGGGCAGACGGGAAAATCCTTGCTTGCAAGGATTTTCCCTCGCTTTGACTAGTCAAAGCTTTTCTTGTAAAAAAAAATAGAAAAATGAGTAAAAAATTAGTTTTAAATTAAAACAAAAATTAAATTAATAATATATAATTAATAAAATTTTTAATCTATAGATCAATTTTCAAACAAATAAATGTAACTAGATACTTAGGAATAATAAAAATAAGGCTCGCAATATGTGAGCTCCAACAAATTATTTGAAGTTTGAAATACCTCGTTTTAAAATCAATAAAACTGATAACGAGACCTTAAGAATGAAGATGTTTTGGGGATAAGTTTTCCAGACCGCTTCGTCTTTAAATCTTTTTTTTCAACGTATTTTTAATATATTTTGATTATGGGTTTTTATTTCATAAAGTTTTTTCTGTCTGCCCCTGTCGTTTTTGTGATCAGATCGACGGTTTTACCCCGATTGCGTAATTCGCGGCAATCATTTTGAATGATCGCCTTGAAAACGCGATCGGGGTAAAACCTAGGTTTCTCTAGAAAAAGCATCTACGATGCTTTTTCTAGAGAAACCGACAAAAAAAAAAATCAAAGATTTTTTTTTTTTAGGAAAAAAGGAATCGTAAAGGGCAATTTTCTCTTTCTCCAGACCGATTTTTTTCGAGATTTATTACTTCCAAAAAATTTAAAAGGAGGCGCAAGCGGCATTTTAAAGAGGTTATAACGCAATTATGAAATAAACACTCGAATGATCTAAAAAGCTCAAAACAAACCTATTTTACAAAATTTAATCAGGTCTCAGAATCAAAACCTCATTAAAAATTTTTATTTTTTTGTATTCTGTTACGAAAAATAAAAAAACATAGAAGGAAAAAGGATTTTTACAAGATAAAGAATCCTATATTTTATCATCACCAAGCATTTTGTCAGTTATCTAATGATACCATATCATTTAAGGTATGGTATCATTAGATAACTGACAAAATGCTTGGTGCGGATAAGATCTAAATCTTTCCATATTTGAATATGGAAAGATTGACGGAAAAAAGGAATCTTTGATTCCTTTTTTCCTACGGAAAAACCGACATTAAATAAAAATAAAAATTAAAAATTCTATGACTATTGCTGTAGGAAAATCTCAAGAGAAACTTGGATGGTTCGATATTGTTGACGACTGGTTACGTCGTGAACGTTTCGTCTTTTTAGGATGGTCGGGTCTTTTATTGTTTCCTAACGCATATTTAGCATTAGGAGCATGGTTTACTGGTACAACATTTGTAACTTCATGGTATACACACGGATTAGCAACTTCTTATTTAGAAGGATGTAACTTCTTAACCGCCGCAGTTTCTACTCCATCTAACAGTTTTGGACACTCATTATTATTCTTATGGGGTCCTGAAGCAAATGGAGACTTTACACGTTGGTGTCAATTAGGAGGTTTATGGACTTTTACAGCTTTACACGGAGCATTAGGATTAATTGGATTTATGTTACGTCAATTTGAAATTGCCCGTGCAATCAAACTGCGTCCATATAATGCAATTGCATTCTCTGGACCAATTTCTATTTTTGTATCAGTTTTCTTAATTTACCCATTAGGACAATCAGGATGGTTCTTTGCTCCAAGTTTTGGAGTAGCAGCAATCTTCCGATTCATCAAGTAGGTGACATCTATTCTAATAGAATAGTTGCAAATTGAGTTAATTTATGGAAACCTAAATCTTATCAAAAAAAACGTTTAATATTTGTAATTTTTTCATAACAATGAGTCCATGTTAGTATTGCTAATTTTATAAAATGCATATTCATAAAGGTTCTTAAAATATTTGATAAATTTTTTCATTCATGTTATCATATTTTCATAAAAATAAAGATTTATTTACTTGAGTTAAATTATAACAATTGTATAGAACACCTATAAGCTTATTATAAATAAACTGAATACAACCGTTTGGATAAAAAATTGGGACGACTAGTGGCTGTATATAATTTTCAATACAGCACCCCCTGAGAATCATACGAAACAGATTTCTGTTTGTGCTTTCGGAGTATATTAGAAATTAATTATTAAAAGTTGTAACAGGACTTTATGAAAAAAAATGATAAAATTTTATGGAAAAAATTAGAAGCGAATACTACACCAGCTCAATTTGAAGAGTTTTGTTTAAAAAATTACAATATTACATCGTTTCCGTGGCGACAAGGTAATCATAAGCCAGCGTTAAGTATTTTTCAAGAACAAGAGAAAATAATTAATAACCTCGAAAATAAGGCAACGCAATTTCAAGAATTAGTAAGAAGTAGCGAGCACAAAATTGTTTATGGAACTTATATAAATAACAGTTCTGTTTTAACAATTCATTGCTTGAAACATAAGCAAAATCAGATGGTTAAAGCGGGACTTTATAAAAAAGCTCGTACTGGTGTAAAATGTTGTTCCTCAGAAAAACAATCAGCTGCGGTTAAACTTGCTAATACTAAAAGAAAAAAATCAATGTGACGCCCACATTAATTGTCTTTACCAACTAAAAAAGGGGGGACCCAAAACCATTTTCAATGGCTTTGGGTCCCGACGGACACCGAAATTTATTTCGGTGTCCTCATATTTTTTTGCTATTTCGCTCGCTACTCATCAAAATATGAGTTCTAATAAGCCTACTTTAATTGGTAAAAATAACTTGGTTAAATGGTCTTAAAAACGGTTTAGCTATCTTTTTAAAGCTATAAGCGTTACAAATTGTTTTGAATTGTTCTTGATTTACTTAATGAAGGTTCAGAGACTATATATCTAACATCAATGTTTCAAGATTTATTGATAGTGACATAGTCCGGTACTCCTTGGAAACGAGGAGAGTATAGGAAAAACTCCTATACATAACTAATCGATTATTCTTTCAAGGCTTTATCAGTTAGTGAGGTCTATTTAGTTATGAAAACTAAAAAATTCAAAAATAAAAATCTATCAACTTATCTATGACTTTCAAATACACTACGTTGCAAGACGATCAATTTTTTTATTTTTGAAATGTAAAATTATTCAATTAAATTGCAAGAAAATGAATTATAATTAACTTGCAACCCATAAGGGCTCAACGACTGCTAGTATTTGAATTCAAGCGTATACTTGACTAAAACACAGTCTATTCTTGTATGAATTTTATGATCAATATTTTCGTGAAGCGAACTTCACGAAAAGAAAAAAATACAAGTCTTTTAGTCCATAACTGGACGCTAAACCCATTCCATATGATGGGAGTAGCTGGTATTTTAGGATCTGCCTTATTATGTGCTATTCACGGAGCAACTGTTGAAAACACTCTATTTGAAGATGGAGATGGTGCTAACACATTCAGAGCTTTCAACCCAACTCAAGCTGAAGAAACATATAGCATCTTTACGGTGCCTTATAGATAAACAATCTAAATGAAAAATCAAATCAATTGCGAAAAAACTTTTAAAACCTCCGCTTTCATCTGAAAAGATGAAAACGGAGAACCCGGTAATTATAAAATCATTACCGGGCCCAAAAACATCCGTATTGGAACAATACGGATGTTTTATGATAAAAAAAGTAAATTCGCATCCCCATGGGGGTTCAGAGATTATGTATTTGGATTTAGAATTTCTAAAAATGATATAGTCCGCACTTATTTGAAAAAATAATCAAATGTGGGTAACTGCAAACCGATTCTGGTCACAAATTTTTGGAGTAGCATTCTCTAACAAACGTTGGTTACACTTCTTCATGCTTTTCGTACCTGTGACAGGTTAAACAACATAGACCCACCATGTAAAAAAACATGAGACAAAACACAGTATATTAGGGCAATATTTCTTGCGAAGCTTTAAATTTTCAAGGATTGAACCCCAAATCGAAAAAATTGCAAAAAGATTATCAAAAATGTATCGCCCCGGCGATAAAATTTTTGGTAGTGAATTTGCAACCTTGTTATAAAAGGCTCAACGACTATAAAATCGACATTTTATATATAAAATGATTACATAGTCTAAACTTTTAAAAAATTAAAGAAAATTTGTATGGATGAGTGCTTTAGGGATGGTTGGATTAGCACTAAACTTACGTGCATACGATTTCGTATCTCAAGAAATTCGTGCGGCAGAAGATCCAGAGTTCGAAACTTTCTACACAAAAAACATTCTTCTTAATGAAGGTATGAGAGCTTGGATGGCTTCTCAAGACCAACCACATGAAAAATTAGTATTCCCTGAAGAAGTATTACCTCGTGGTAACGCTTTATAATTTACTCATAATGGTTTTATTGTTTTGTTGAAAAAACAAAACAATTTTAATTCAAAATTAAAATTGTTTTGTCCAAAAGACAAAACAATTTTAATTTTAGGTTATGGTAGGTTAAATTCCTACCATAACCTTTTTTAATTAAATAATTAATTGTTTATTTTAGTAAGAATTTAACTTCATCCATCGGAAAAAAAATCTTTGATTTTTTTTCCGATGCTTACTAAAAACCTCATCTTTTTTTTTTTCCTGCCATAAATTCTCTTCCAATTTGACTGGAAGAGAATACTAGGGGAGAATACAAAAGTAGCGAAGCCGAGCACCAACTAAAGTAATTCATTTTTCAATTTTTTATCCACTTTTTTAAAAAAGGGGGAGCCCGCTATTTTGAAAAATAGCGGGCCCCGACGGACATCAAAGGGAAGAGAGAAGAAAATTGCCATTTTCACATCTTGGTCGATTCTCTCAAGGGACCTGCGTACCGCAGGTCCAGATGGTTCAAATCGACCAAGATGTGAAAATGACAATTTTCTTCTCCCCGGGGGCGATTCATTTTGATGTCCTCGTATATAAAAAATTGAAAAAATCGAATGTCTTTCGCTTTTCATTTTTACTTTTTATCCCGAATATCTGATATTTAAAAAAATTTTTTGTTATTTATTACGAACGAGCTTTCTTATAATATTCTTTTTGGTACTAATTAATTTAAAACAAAGAGTTGACTCCGCTTATTATACCGCATGTTAGTAAACCATATAGTAGCCGTAGTTTAAATCTTAAAACTACATATTATTTTATTGATGAACTCTCAAAACAAAAGTCTCAAAAAAGGCTTTTTGTATATATATAATCGCTATAAATTAAATCCATAAATGAATTTAAATTTAAAATAAATTGCAATTTTCTTCATTCTACCCGCTACCGCTTTGTCTGTCTTTTTATTCGCCCACCCTTTCTCCATACCAATTTTCCTGCCATTAACATTCTTATAAACAAAAAAAAATAATCTCTAGGTTTCTTATATCAGAACTTTTCGAGGTTATCATCAACGATAATTGACTTGAATTAGTCCTGAGTCAATAAACGGTTGAAAAAGAAAAACCGTCGAAAAAGAAATGAAAAAACAAAAAAAATACAATAAAATAAAATCTATTTATTTTAAGTCTTCCCCGTTCTTCCTTCGTCGAAACGGGAAAGACGAAAGGGCATAAAAATTCAAAATATTTTTTTCATATTTAAGTTTTTTTTTCTTCTTCACACTCCTTATCCAGAATCCATCTGTCCACCCTCAGCTCACCCTTCCACTCCAGGTAAAGTAGGGCAGGGTAGACAAAATCTAGGATTATTCGTTTTTATAAGGATTTTATTTATACGCCAATGACTTGACCTTTTATTCTTTTTTTATTTCGCCCATGTCGTTTTTGTGACCAGATCTGATCCGCACTATCGGAAAAAAGTAATCTTAAAAAAAAAGAATCTAGAAAAAAAAATCGATCTATATTAAAATATGGATCGATTTTTTTTTCGACGGGAAAAGAAGTCCTGCTTGCAGGACTTCTTTTCCCCTAGATCTTTCCATATTTTAAGATGGAAAGATTGACGGAAAAACGAAATCGCTATGCAATTTCGTTTTTCCTAGAAAAAAAGGAATCGAAGGAAAAAAAAAATCTAAATCTTTCCATATTTTAATATGGAAAGATCCTTTCCGTCTCTTTTTTTCTTAAAAAATAGGACGGAAAGGCGAAAAAAACAAAAGAGAATTGGATCTATGCTCCATCCGTCTTTTTTCTCATTTTGCCGGCGATACCATCACATAACTGGATCAATGAGCATAATGCGTTCCTTTTTCCCAAAATCAAAATGAACGCATATGTAAAAATGCCCATTGATCCGAAAAAAAAAGGGGGCGAGATGATGGTATCATACCATAACCGGAAAAATGTTTGGTGTGGATCAGATCTGGTCACAAAAACGACAGGGGCAGAAGAGAAAATTATAAATTTCCCCTCGAAAACGAAAACTACCGATTAGGCATTTTCATTTTACGATTTGGCGAAAAAAAAACGTAGGATAATCAAATATATGTCCAATTGGTTGTTTTCTTTTACGACGGTTTCACCCCGATGGCATAATTAGCAGCTATTATTTTAAAAAGTGAACCGTCTAATCATAAAAAACAGTCGTCAATAATAATTATTTATATTCCCTCTCTTTCTCACATCTTTTCCGGAATAACTTTTTATTCCCGCGCTAAAGCCTGGGAGATAAATAGGAGATGAGGAAATGGTATCGCTGTAAAAATATAAGAAAAAAGCCCTTTGTGCAAAATCTGATTTTTGCTTTTCTTACCAAATTGACCTTTTTTACCCTTTTTGATAAAAATTCTTTACATATACGATGGAAAATATTCATTGAATATAAGCCAAAATCAGAAAAAAAGGTTCTCCCTCAAGTAAAAGCCCTAAAAATGCCTATTGATAGATTTTCGTTTTTTATCTTATTTAACTTTTTTTTCCTATAAAGCAAAGGCTTTAAAGTGAAGACTTTTGGTTTTAATTTGTTTTTAAATGATTTAGGCGAAAAAATGAAAATGAGCTGATATTTTACAACTTAATTATCGTTAAATTAAATTCGTTATACTTTTAAAAATTACAAACGTTTAAATTATGTTTTGTTACTGATATGACAGGATACATATAATTTGACCTCTTTTTGGATCGTTAGCCATGCCCCCAGGGTGAAAAAGAAATATAATTTATTTTCTTTTAAATGAAAAATTTAAATGAGGACATCAAAGGGAAGAGAGAAGAAAATTGCCATTTTTGGTCGATTCTCTCCGGTTCAAATCGACCAAGATGTGAAAATAGGGAACCCGGGGCGGGCAATTTTCTTCTCTTTCTCCGGGGGCTATTCATTTTGATGTCCGTCGGGGCCCGCTATTTTGAAAAATAGCGGGCTCCCCCTTTATTAAATTTATCTTTATGCCCCAGGGGCACTTTTTTTTTTACTTCTCAAGTAAACTCCCCATCTTGTTTATATTTTCAATGTTTCCAACCAGTTGAATTATTAACTCCATATTTTACCTGATCTTTCGTTATGGCTAATTTTAAATTAACCATTTCTTGCTTTTAAAAATATTTCAAATTTTTTTTCATCTTTGTAAAAAATAAAAATTTTTTGATTTAAATAAATCAATTGATTCTTATTTGCGCACAAATAACCTTAATTAAGTTGATTATAAATATTCATTTAATCTCAGATAGGTCTTTTTCTTTTCAATCATCGATCGCTTTCTCAAAAGAATTGTAATATTTTGCATCAATAATTAAATTAATATGGGAGATTTTGCCCCTTTAAAACTATTTTTATCAATACTTTTATAATTTTGTCCAATTCGAATAAGAAGGGGGGACCCAAAACCATTTTCAATGGCTTTGGGTCCCGACGGACACCGATATTTATTTCGGTGTCCTCGTATTTTTAATTTAGTCGTTTACATGATCGTGATTATTAGCTAATCTTTTGTTTACGACCTCTTGAGCATTTAAATAAAAAAATTATCAATTTTAATACAATGTAAACAATAAATAGGAACATCTTTTATTTTTTTAGGCTTATGCCAACCTTTATCGGTTACAGTATGATTATAATAAGGTTTTTGATTTTGTTTACTGCGTTCTTTGTTTAAAAATTTAAATAATACTTTACAATTTTTAAAATAATAATTTTTATCAGTGTAATTATTAAAATGAACAACTTTTCTTTTTTCAGTTCCGCAAATTTTATTTTATTAAAAACTATATAATCTTTAATTGCGTGTTAAAGAAATTCTGTTTATTTCGTTAATTTAGTTTGTAAATCTCACTACATTGCATTCTAATTTAAAATTATATAACTTTTACTCTTTTAATGCAATATTGATTCCAATGTTCTTGAAACAATAAATAATCATGTTTCAAATTAAAGATCGACAAAAAAACAGGCGATCAGTATTAAATTAGTCTAACGAACTCATAGGCAAAAGTATTCGTATTTGTAACTTGATAAAATCTATTGACAAAAAAGAGGGGGGACCCAAAACCATTTTCAATGGCTTTGGGTCCCGACGGACACCGAAATTTATTTCGGTGTCCTCGTCTTTTTTTATTTTTCTTATAAAACTATAAACTATTTGATAATTTTAAATAGTTTATATTATCAATTATGTATCTATGTGAAGACAAATTATTAATTTTTTGGCCATATTAATTGAAAAATCGCTTGAATATATTAAATTTTTTTATCAATTTTACCAATAGTTTTCTACCAAAGCTTTTAATGGAAAAGACAATAACAAAAATGTTTTAATAAAGATCAATTTTAATATATTAAAATTTAAAAACGAAATTTTAAAATTCAAAAATCGCAACATCGATTTATTAAAAATAATCTTTTTTAAAAAACAAAATAATTTGAAAAAATACTATTATTATAATATATTCCATAATCATAGAATATTATAAATTTTAAATCAGTTTTATAAATAAATTTTATTAAAATCTAAATCTTTCCATATTTTAATATGGAAAGATTTAGATTTTGTCGGATATTGAATGATCCGATACCATATGATCTCGGGTGGCTGGGTAGCAATTCTAATCGATGACCATTATAAGCCCCTGTTGTTTTTGTGACCACATACATATGTGGTCACAAAAACAACAGGGGCAGATGAAAAAATCGCCGGAAAAAAGAAATTGCAAAGGGGAAAGAGAAGAAAATTGTCATTTTTTCATCTTCGTCGATTTGAACCTGAGAGAATCGACAAAGATGAAAAAATGGCAATTTCTCTCTCCCCGGGATGGACGATTACTTTTTTTCTTGAAAAAAAAAAACGGATGGAGCCGTTATATACATTTTACGATTTGGGACCAAAAGGTGAAAAAAAACATCGGAAAATCGGATATATGCTCCATCCGTTTTTTTCTTTTACCACCGATTTTTTTTTCCCTTAGATTCCTTTTTTACTAAAAAAAAGATTCACAAGAAATTTTATAAGGAATAAATATGTAAACTCAAAAGTACATTTTTACATAATGCACTTTTGGGTTTACATTTATTCCTTCATCAATTAACAACGGTTAGCCATATATAATAAACCCCAACCGTTATTTAATCTTTTATTTATTTTATGAATAAAAGTTTTTTATTGATCGAAAAAAGAATTCCATTCATTTATAGATAGAACAAACACGCAATAAAAAAAAATAGCGTGTTTTTTAAATAAAATAGACGCTGGTAGCAATTTTGAGTAAAAAGAAGTAAAACCTTGCGATTTAAAAATTTTAAAACGGTATCGAAAAAGAAAACCCCAATATTTTTTTTGTTTTCTAATGATTAGGAACGGTCTAAAAAAAAGGGGGGACCCAAAACCATTTTCAATGGCTTTGGGTCCCGACGGACACCGAAGTTTATTTCGGTGTCCTCGTATTTTTTTCCTGAACATATTTAGAAAAGAAATGTCGCATTCGATTGGACAAGAAGAAAATGCGTCTAAAAACACAACCAATTACGAGGACACCGAAATAAATTTCGGTGTCCGTCGGGACCCAAAGCCATTGAAAATGGTTTTGGGTCCCCCCTTTTTTTTGTTTGCAAGCAAGGATAAGGACCGCCATTTTTAACCAGAGGATTGTAGACTAGTCTAAAATTCTCGTCGGAAAAAAAATCGGGAAAAAAATTAATGGAGAGAGAGAAAAAAAATTACCAGCTCCCTTTTTTATTCTGGTTAAATATCTGTAGTAGATCGAGTGTCTTACAATAAATTATGAACATTTAAATAATTAATATGTCTTTATTAAATTATAATTTTTTTCCTATATTATTTTTTCTCATTTGGAATATATTTTATGTGAAACCATTTGTGCGAGTTGTTAGGATGTAATGATATAATAGCTGGCCAATCGAGGCCAAAGAGCCAAGCACTAAGCCAATAGACCGATTAAACTAAGCAAACTAAAGCTAAGCTAGTATTAAGACAGAACAACTAAAGTGTGAGGCGACGGTAGCATGTGTCTAAAGCATACGGTAATCTATTTAGGATTAATCGAGAGGTGCTCTAAGGTAATGACATTAATAGAAATCAATTTTTGAACGAGGACATTAAAATGAATAGCCCCCGGGGAGAGAAAAGAAAATTGCCATTTTTGGTCGATTTGAACCGGAGAGAATCGACCAAAAATGGCAATTTTCTTTTCTCTTCCCTTTGATGTCCGTCGGGGCCCGCTATTTTTCAAAATAGCGGGCTCCCCTTTTTTGTAAGTTAAATTCTACTCTCCTTCTTAAAACTAATAGCTCACTACAACTAAAACTACAATCTTTCAATAAATACTTTATCTTATGGCAAAAAAATAAAATTGCTTTCGAGTAACTGGAGCGAGTCAAATACTTTTCATTAGAAAATGGTATGAAAATCTCGATTTCTTTGACGGTAAGTTCGATATTTGCAAAAAAAAAATGTTTACAATAAATTATTAGATTATCAAGACAAAACTAAAACATAATCAATATGATAGTTTTTTTCTAACAATAATACTACATAATAAAAATCATTTGTTCGTATGAAATATTCTAGAGTGTTATATCAATATACTAAAACAACTAGACCGGTTAAAGCACTAGAAGTAGGTTGATGACTAAAACGAGGCGAGAATCTTTTAAACGCCCACGTATGGCCGGAAGAGGTCGGTAACCATTTTTGTGAAAAATTAGGTAGGCGGATTAGTCGACAAATAATAACTTGAGCGCGGTATGGATGAAATTAATTGAGTACTCAAAGTTAGGGATCAGTATATAGCGTTTGCATGCAGAAAAATTTACAAAATAATTTTTAGACATTTCTCAATTATGTAACTGTGAAAGTAATTTATAATGTATAAACGAAAACTAAAATTCTTAATTATAAATAAATAGTGCACTAAAAAAAGAACAAAAGACCCCCCTTCTAAAAACAAAAACTGCAATTGTAAAAAACAAATGTAAACTAAATAACTAATACTAAAATATAAACTGAACATTCTCAGATCATAATTTAAGCCCCTGGGGCATGGTTTAATTTAAAGTTTTAAAATTTCGATAAATAGCCATATGATGCATAAGTTTCATTTATTGCTAGTAAACGAGTCGATTTACGTGTAGCGGCTTAGTTTCATTTAAATAAAAATAAAATCAGTCCATCTTCTGTAATAAACTCCGTTTCTTTTTCTAATAATCTTTCCCCCTTGTTATACTTAAATATATCGAACTTTCAAAATTATAAGGATACCGAAAAAAAAACGAGGACATCCAAATGAATTCATTTGGATGTCCGTAAAAGACCGCCATGCAAGCATGGCGGTATTCCCTTTTTTGTTTTGTCCTCAAAATATCGATGAATTCAAAATCCATGAATCTTTACAAAAAAGGGGAAAGAAATTTTATCAAATTGACCCCGGAAACTAAATTTTAATTGGTTCCGGAGTTCATCGAAAATAGATAAGGGCTTCATCTGATTCCCAAATAAATTTGGATGTCCGTCGAAGTTCGCTAGTTTACAAATGGCTGCTCCCGATTTTTCTCCACATGTAAATTTATTTTTGGATTCTTTCCAAATCTCGAATTTAGGAAAAATGTCGCGCTCCGAGGGGTCACAATCAGTTTTTTTTTTTAAAAGTTTCCATGGTAAAAACGATGTTTTGCTAGCGAATTTAAAAAAAAATGCGCTTCCTTGACTTATGAAAATGATTCCCGATAATTCATATTTCGAATATTTACCCTTTTTTAGCTTTCCTGTTCCAACAAAGGAAAGACAAATATGACTTAAAGGTGGAGGGGAAGAATTTTCCCCATACGATTCGCAAGCTCAAATTGTATCTGAAAAATTAAAAAAAATTGATCATGTAAAAAAAAATAATTCGGACATAAATTTTTCTCTCCAAAATTACATACCCTTTTCTTCTTTATATAATTTTCCAAAAAAAGAGCTGAAAAAAACTATATGGCGGACAATTCCAGGAAGCGGAAGCTTTATGATATCATTTCCTTCTACCTCTTTTTTACCCCTATCTAAAAGTGAAAAATGAAGCGATGGTAAAAGCCAAATAATGAAAAAATTGCAAAATAATGATACGATTATCGGTGTTTATTCTTTAGCAAATTATTTTACTAGCTCTGAATTTAATCAAAAAATAAGAAATCCATTAACTTTTAATTTTTTACCAATGACTATTTTTAATAATTTTTTTTCTTCAACACCAGATAAGCAAGCTATTTTAATAAACGATAGAAAAAATTATGGGTCTCAAAAACTTAAGCTATCTTTAAAAAATTTCTCACAAATACAACAAAGATCTAAACTATATAACACTAAAATTAGTTCTAAAAATCTTTATAACAATTTTCTTTTTCATTTTCCTCTTTACAATCAAGGAATAAAAACTTATACAGGCGACAATTTAATGCCATTAAAATTTAATGATTTTTTTAAATTAAATTTTAAAGATATTAATTTAATTTCTAGGCCTTTGCAACAAAAAGAAGAGGAAAAAAAAGAATTCTCTTTTTTTTCCGACGGGAAAATCCTTGCAAGCAAGGATTTTTCCTCGCTCTTTTCATTTTTTAATGAAAAGAGCGGGACGAAAAGCTTTGACAAGTCAAAGCTTTTCTGGAGAAATAAATTTAATCGCTCGATGGATTTTATGGATACGGTGGACTTGCCGGTTATTTCTAAAAAAATTGGAGAAAACGCTCAAAACTTAGATCTTTCCATATTAAAATATGTAAAGATTGACGGAAAAAAGGAATCGAAGATTCCTTTTTTCCTAACTTTTTTAGATAAAAATATTAGGGAAAAACAATTTATATCAGAAACACAAATATATAACCGATTTAAAAATATTAGCTATCTTCCTAAAAAAGCGTTTTTTTTTTCAAATAAAAGAAAACTTCCTTATCATTTTACGAAACAAATTCCATTCGACCAATTAAATAATCAACAAAATAAATTTTTTCTTAAGCCATTAAAAAAGAAAAAATTTAAATTATTAAATAATCTTCCTTTCATAACAAAATCATTTTCTTCTCAATTTTATCAAAAAAAAGCGGCTCCGCCAATTATTACTAAAGAATTGGCGGAGCCCGACGAGAATCGTTGACTTGTCAACGATTCTCTTGTCAAAAATTTTACTGGTGACCTAAAACTGTTTCCAAAAACTTTATATAATTCAGTGGTTGCCAACAAAATTAATAGCTTTTCATCCATAGAAAAATCTAATGTTTTAGTATCAGCCAAAAAATCAGAAAAATTAAAAAAAAACACTAGTTTAAGCTTAAAGACTAACAATGATACACTATCAATTACCAACATTAAAAATTGGCAAAATAATTATTGATCTAATTTTAACCATTTTTTATCTTTATTTTTTTCTTCTTCCTTCGACTTATGAAACGATAATATCAGATTTACATTACTAAAAGATAAATTGAAAAATAACAATAGGAAGAAAAAAGAATTAAGATCTAACGACTTCTCCAATAATGAGACCAGACAGTGAAAAAATAAATGGACTTCCTTTATGACAGAAATCGGCAATATATTGCCAATCTGTTCGCCTTGATTTGTGAATAATTTTTTTATAAAAAAAAATAAAAATGTTTTAAACAAAAAGAACCATAACCTTGATGATCATTTAGGGTTTAGGTCTGTCGGGAAGGAATGAGAGCCTCGCGAGTTAAAAAATAGCGAGGCTTGTCGGTGAAAAGAAAAAAATCTACTGGAGACCTGCGATGTTAAATTATGAGTTCCTAAAAGAGCTACTGAAAACTTATCTTCAGAAAATAGATTTTTGAAAGAAAAAAAAAGAAACAATATCGATTCAAATCACGCAGAAATTTTATTAAAAAAAAAACCTGAGAGATCACTTTTTTTACGCTCCAGGGGCCGTCCCAGGGGCATATGGAAAAACAAAAGTGACGAAAAAAATACAGAAATTATATTTCCTTATGAGCAAGAAATTTCTTTTCCTAAATTTAATAGTTTAGGATTAACAATACCAACGGTTTCTTCTTCTCCAGTTACAAAATTGATTTTGAAAAATTGTGATTCTTTTAATCCAATTAATATTAATACAAAACACGAAAAGAAGAGAAAAAAAAAAAACGAGCGACTTGCCCCCCGGAAAATTGAAAATTTTCCGGGAGGGCAAGTCGCGTCGGAAACATGCAATCAATTGAGTGTCGCCCCTTTTTTACATAGGGTTTTGACAATTAATTGCCGGGACCCTCGTTTTTCTAATGCCTCATTAGTCGATACAAGTAATATAAATAAGAGAGGTAATGTGCTTCTCACATTATTACAAAACACGAGAAGCGAAATCAAAAAAAAAAATTTAATTATCGAAAAATTTTTTGGGTCTCCCCATGTGAAAAGATTCAAATTAAAAAAAAATAATTTTATAATTTTAAAACCATTTTTATGAAGACCCATTTCACAAATGTCTTTAATTGAGCATAATTCATGATCATTTGATTTTTCTCCGAAAATTAAAAATTCGGTGGAAGAAAACTTTGATAAGTCAAAGTTTTCTGTCATACACTTGGGGACACAAGATTGAAAATCGCGGGTCCCCAGGTACTTTTCTTTTAACTACTTACCTGTAATAACCAAAAGTCACGAGAAATTTTTGGAGAAAGAAAATAATAAAAAGACGACAAAGATATTAAATCTTTCCATATTTAAAAATATCGAAAGATTGACGGAAAAAAGAAAAAAATTAGATGGTGAGCCCCGAGAGTGATTAAATTTGGATACAACAAATAATCAAAATTGAACAAATGTAGGAGAGAAATATTTTTCTTTAAATAATGAGAAAAATATAGAAAAACGCTATACTCATTATGATAAAATTCATGGAGCGCAAAAAGGTTTAACAACTAAAAGCTTTTCACGAAAAGGCGATTTAAATAAATTAACAAAATCAAAGGCACTAACGTCTAGGGTATTTTCATTTAAAAAATCGGGATCTTATCTTAAAAATTGATTTTTTTTTAAAACGATTGAAAATGATATATTAATTGAATCTAATTCTAAAAAAGAAAAATTTTGACCGGAAAAGCTTTTTAATAAAATTATGAAGTGATCAGAAAGATGGAACAAAACAGAAAGGGAAAAAATAGCTAAAAATCAAAATAGCGGAGATAAATTCATCAATTGAATTTCTTTACGACCAACTTCCGTCATCGAAAAAAATGACCAAAGTTTTTATTTTCACCGTGTATTACTTTTTACACAATTAACTAAACAATGAAAAGAAACAAAAAATAAAACAATTATTAAAACGAAAAAATTGCAACCGATAGTTTTTAATTCTTATCTAAATAATTTAGTTCCAATTTTAAAATATTTTCATCTATCCGATTATCCGAGAATTCACGCATCTTTAAGTCGTCCAATTGATTTAGTTTCTTCAAAAAATCTAAAAATTTTTGAAAATAAATTACCTAAATTATCGATTTATTATCAAAAAACAACGGTAAAAAAAAAAAAAGGACCGGTATCTTGAACCTCCGCTCAAAAAAAACAATCGATTTCCTTGAAAAATTATTTGAAAAATCTTTCAAGTATTAATCATGAATATTTTCAAATCCATCAATCTTATTCATTATTTAATCAAAGAATTTTATTAATTCAACCGATAATTTTATGGACACTAATTAGTAAAATTCTTTTTTTTTACTTTTTTTTTAAATATTTAAATGCATTTTTTTTTATTTTAGGAACTGAATACATTACTAATCTTTCTAAATTTGTTATGAATATTAAATATTCGGATGGAAATTTATTATCAATTCTACAAATTTATAAAGAATTTAATGATCAATTAGTACAACAAGATGCAATTAATCATCGTGTAAATAAACAAATCAATTCGTTCCGACCCAAAAATTAAAATAATTAGTTTAGATAATCGTATATAACGATATCAAAGTTAAATAGCATCCATCGGAAAAAAAATCTAAATCTTTCCATCTTTTAATATGGAAAGATTTAGATTTTTTTTCCGATGTATGTTTAATAAAAACTGATAAATAAAATATTAGAAATATATGTAAAACAAAGTTTCTTCATAGATTTGCATAAAAAACCGACAAAAATTGTCGATTGTTTATAATTACCAGCAAAATTCTTGGTGATTGATTATAAAATTTAGAATTATTAGAGAATGAGGCGGAAAAAAAATAAAAAGAAAAAAACCCAGGATCTTTCCATAATTTAAGCCCCTGGGGCTTAAATTATGGAAAGATCCTGGGTTTTTTTTGTGTTACCGTCGGAAACATATTTCATATAATAGTAGGAAATTTTTTTTAAGAGGGCGCAAGCGGCATTTTTGTCGGGAATAGCTATCGTCATTTTTTTTTTTAAAAGAGGAAAAAAAAATAGGGAAAATCCTTACTTGCAAGTAAAGATTTTCCCTTGCTCGGCCAATTTTAAATAAATGACGGAGTCGAATGCTCCTCTTGTTGTAAAATAGCGGTCCCTCTTCCTTCCTTTAATTTTTTCTTCTGATTTTTTTCCCTTCGATTTTTAAAAATTTAAGTTTATCAGGTTTTGTGTCTTCCCTATATTTGCAAGACGGATAATACAAACGCAAAAGAAAGACAGAAAAGATGAGGCAAAAAAATTCTAATCAACAAGTATTTTTTTCCATTAGAAAAATATTTAACCGACGGGACTCGCGATTTTAAAAAGTGCGAGTCCCTCATATTTTACATTCAAATTAAAATGTTTTTTATAACCAGAGTTTTTCCGTTGATTTTTTATTAAAATAGATAAAACAACGAAAAAAAGTAACGAGGGAAAAAAAATGTCAGGTTATTTTCTTTCCGGTTAGAAAAAACAATGATAAATTGTTTTTTTAGATTACTACTATCGTTTTATCAACGTTTTTCTCCACTGGGCCTGGCTGGCTAAAACCAGGCCTAGTGGAGAAAAACGTTGATAAAAATAATTACTCACGTTTATTACAAAATATTTCAAAAAAAAAGTCAGAAACGCAAAATATTTAAAATTTTGTGTATAGCCGCTAAAAAAGAAATTAAGACACATTCGCATTAAACCCTTTCGAAAAGTTAATTTTTTTTCGTAATATGTCTATTTCTAGAAAAATAAATAAAAATTAAAAAATGAATTTTTTATTTCGAAATCAAAAATCTCTAAAATTAAATGCAAATACAAATACTAATAGTAATGTGCGGGTTGTTAAGAAATACTAATATATAAAATAACGAGCAAAAAATTAAAAAGCCAATTTTTCAGCCTATAAAATAAACAACAAATCGAAAAAATAAAACTAACGATAACTAAAGCACAAAATTGTTAAATTTTTTCAAACTATTTTGAGCAAATCGACGATTATTATTAAAAAGTAATTTGTACAAATGATAATTCTTTTATATCATTTTTTAATGATCAAAATAGGATGCCCATTTGTTTAATTAAATTTGTAAAAAATAGTGACTAATGAAATAATTTTTGTATGCAAATATAGAAAAAAAAAAGAAGAACCGCCATTTTTCAACCTGAGAATCGTCGACTAATCGACGATTCTCATCGGGCTCCGCCAATTTTAATTGGCGGAGCCGCTTTTTTTTAAGGCGATCGTAGCATGAAACTACGTGGACAAAAATTAAAAAATTTTAAGTATCGCAAGGCGAAATTATAAATAGGATATGGTTGAATTCTTGTAACTTTTTATAAGTAACATTGCTTTAGATTAATTGCAATGCAATCTAAATTGTAAACATAAGTATTATTTATGTAACTAAATTTTTGCCAATTTAGTCAAGACTAAAAACGATTAGGGTCTGGCAATGATACCTCTTTTTTATTTCAAATAGCGAGGTCTCAAGAGCCCCCTTTTCTCCTCCAATAATAAAATTTATTTACAACGAATTTGTGAAATTTTTTGCCTAAATTATTTTTATAGTAAAACGTCTTCCCCATTCTTTCTTCGTCGAAACGGGAAAGACGAAAAACAGTGACAAAGGATAATTTTCTTAAAAAGAAATGAAAATTAAATTTATTGAGAGAACCAAATAAATTTAAAGAAAACAAAACCCAAAACGCGTAAAATAACAACTATTGATGTCGCTATGTTTTTACCAAATGTAGCATTCTCTGATAAAAAAATTGGCCAGCGACTACTTACCATTTACAATGTATCGTATTATTATATCGCATGCCAATTTTGTGATTCATTAACGAATGCCCATTTTTTTTCAATTCATCTAATTAGGTTTTTTTGCTTGTATAGAGCAAAAAAAAATTGTCCCCTCTTAAAATTCCGAATTTGATTGAAATTATTAAAGAAGAAAGATAAAAAATAAATCCTAATTTTACTTTCGTTTTTGAGCGAAAAAAAACGTTAACTTAAACCTAAAAAGAAAACCATTTTCGTTTATACTATAGATAATGAATTTAAAAATGGAGATGTGTAGATTCACCTAAGAGTGTCCTAAATTTAATATTGTAGTGATTAAAGCAACCAAACTGGCTGATATTTTAGTAACCTTCAATGTAAAAATTTTATAGCTTTTATACAAAGAAAGTCGGTTACCGCCCCAGAGGCATAAAAAATTATTAATAAATTAAATTCTCTATAAAAGAGCCAGATGAAATCCTTAACCAACTAAATTATTTTACTTTGTAAAAGAGGATTAGCCTATTATAGCAACTATTGACATAAATTTACCAAAAATAGTTTTTGTAAATTTATAAATAATCGTACGTCTCTCAATATACTTACCAACTACTTAATTATTTACTTTGCCATCTTGTCGTTTTGTCTTCCCCTTATTTTTTTATTTTAAAAAATCTATTTTCCTCCCCGAACTTACTTAGGAAAAAAATTCTTTGCAAGCAAAAGCGCAAAGGGAGACGTTCTATTTTCTACGGACCCCGGTAATTAGATACGTCGTTAATAAAGATAAAATGAATAAACAAGCCTATTCCGACAAAAAAAAGAAAAAACGTAGAAAACAATATACTCTTCAAAAAATACTTTGCGATTGGAAAACTATTTTTTTTCATTAAAAAAAATAGGGTACCGAAAAAAAAATCAAATGGTCAAAAAAAGGCTTTGTGTTGCTTTTATATTTATATTATTGGGAGACTTGCATTTTTTTTTTATAAATAGAAAAGTACATAGAAGACCCTAAAACTAATTTTAAAATTAGTTTAGAAGACCGTCATAAATAGATCACATAAATGGGAGCTTTTTTTTGCTTTAGATTTGATAAATAATGAATACTAAAAAAAACTTTGGTACGAACGTACTCCTAATAAATCATAAACCGCGATAATTTATAACCCTTCCTTATATAAATTTGCCGATTTTTTTTCTTTTCCCGTCAAAAAAAAAATCAAAGATTCTTTTTTTTTGTCAATCTTTGATTCCTTTTTTTCTAGGAAAAACGAAATCGCTATGCGATTTCGTTTTTCCGTCAATCTTTCCATATTAAAATATGGAAAGATCGAGATTTTTTTTTCCCTTCGATTCTTTTTTGTCAATCTTTGATTTTTTTTTTTGACGGGAAAAATTAAAATTTTCCCTATTTCTTTTGTATCGCGTTTTTTATCAGAGTTCAGCTATTTATTTAATTTTACAATAGTAAGTTTCAACGTTTTTCCACCAAAATTTTCAATTTTGGTGGGAAGGCGAAAACAGGAAAAAAAATAAATTGGATGAGACATAAATATTATTTTGGGTTCTTTCTTAAAGATCCTAGTCATTCGATCACGTATTTTTTATTTAGATCATTTAATATTTCAGAAATACAACAAAAAAAAGAAAACGCATACATTATTATAATATAACTAACTAGCAAAATAAAGTGAAAAAAGGAAACGAGGACATCAAAATTCATTTTGATGTCCGTCGGGGCCCGCTATTTTTCAAAATAGCGGGCTCCCCCTTTTTTAATTATAAATAATTAAAAAAGCTCAACAACTATAGTTTAACTATTTTATGTATATATTTCCAAATTGTCCTCGTCCTGAAAATATATAATGTTCTAGACAAAAAATATAAAAAAGTCGCTTAAAGGTTTATAGCTGTATGATAATAAATTATCAAGTACGGTTATCGAACAAGTAGATATTTAAATAGCTACTTAGTTTCATATTTTCAATGGAATTATTTTGGTTCATTTTCCAGAAAAAATAAAATTGTTTTTAGTAAAAACATTAGCTGCAGAAAATAAAATACCATTAATTACACAATCAGCTAGTTTATTATTGAAAGATTCACGTAAATTAAGTGATTTTTCAACGGTTAAAGATCCTATTCAAGTGTTTTTTGAAAAAGTTAAAGCAGCTGCTCCATGTATTTGTTTTTTGAATGACTTAGATAGCATAGGTGAACGATGAAATCTTGAGTTTGTAGAAATTAATGATAATTCGTTAAAAGCAAGACTACCAGAAAGCTTAAATCGGTCTTGTGACTTATTGCAATTCTCAAATCATTTTCAGCTTTCCTCTCAATACTGAAAAAATTGAAAAGAAAGCAAAAAGGGTACTGCAATTAAACTCACGAAACAGTTATGTCATGATAGAAATCTTATACCATCCTTTGGAGTAAATCACCCAGTAAATTTTTTCGAAGAGACACAGAGTACTTTTTTTGAAAAGCCTCAAAAAAACCCCCTCTTTTTAAATTCTGTAAAATTATTTAAAAAATTGCGACAATACAATTGATTCATTTCTAAAGAAAAATATGGGTGTTTTCTTAGCATTAATTTCTCGAAACAGAGAAAAAGTGCTATGCAAGCATGGCGGTCTACGACAAACATCCAAATGAATTCATTTGGATGTCCTCGTTTTTCTTATCCGTCTATTCTTCCATTTTTTTGGCTTTCCTATACAGACAAAAGAGAGACTGGTAAAATAAGAATTTCAGCAATTTCTTGCCATGATTCGTCAGAAAAAGATTTTATAAATGAAAAAGAACATCGAGGACCCCAGAAACTTATTAAGAATAGGTTTCCGGGGTCTTCAATATCTCGTAAGGCTCGACATATTCCGTTTTTTTTTAAAGATCAAAAAAAGGAGAAAAGAAAAATATCTTTTATTTTCGACCGGAAAAGCTTTGCAAGCAATTTTCCCTTGCTCCGCCAATTATTGATTAATAATTGGCGGAGCCCAACCAAAATTTTTGATAAGTCGACGATTCTCTCTTTTATAAATGGCAGATCCCCCCGATTTTTATCGCGGTATGTAAAATTAAGAGAATTACGACAGAAAACATTCAAAAGTCAAGACTTTGTTTGCTTGGAAAAAAGAGCAAAAAAGAAATTTTATTGAGTAGATTTAAATTGAGATAAATCATTTATTTCGAATCAATTAATTAAACCTAAATTTATTACATCTGTATTACTACAATTTTTAGAAATTCTAGATGGATTTCATACTTTTTCTTCTTCTAAAATTAATCGTACGAATCTCTTTTTTAAAAAAAGTAGGGTAAACGGCTATATTTTAATTTTTCGCCTGAATAGGACTTTTTCCTTGGAATGGCCATTTATACATTTGCATTCATCTGACATAGGAGAATGAATGCTTTATGGCCATTCCAGGAAAAAAGTCCTTTCCTCCCAAATCTCTGACTTTAAAGAAAAAACAAACAAATTTTCAAAAAATAATAATAAATTAGAATTATCTAAGGCTTTTCCAGTCCTGAAAAAACCGTCGAGATCTACTCTTACAAATAACATATTACCTCATATACTTTTTTTTTTTTCTCAATTTTCTTTTGGTCTTTCCCGTTTCGACGAAGGAGGAACGGGGAAAACTCTAACAAAAAGTTGAACAAACCAACATTTGTGGATTAAGTTTGCTAAAGACACCAACGGGAAAAAAGTTGCTGGTTTTAATGAGTATTTCAGGTGTTGAAAGCCTTTAAAGATCCTCGCTCGTAAGGATTTATATTTTCGTCGATACTTACCATTTTTAATTACAAATTTCCAGCAAAAAAATTTAATACAATATAAATTTTTTTTTTGAATCTTAAAAAAAAAATACAAAATGTCCGATTGAATTATTTTTAATTTCAAATCAAAAAAAAATTTAAATTCATGGGAAATAAAAAATAATGAATTTTTAAATCTTTTATGTGAAAATGAAAATAATTATGGTACTTATACATTAAAATATTATTTTGAATTGCTAACACAACTAAAAAAAACTAAAATAACTATATTGGCAGCATCTAACAAAAATGAAACGTGACTTGATTCTGCTTTATTACGTCCTGGACGTTTTGATACGATTATAAAATTTTTACCAATTCAAATACCGGCTTATAGGTATTTTTTAAAAGAAAATAAGAATAGATGAATTTTATATTTGCAACAAAAACTTCAAAGATCGATAATTTATGCTTTACCTCTACATCATAATTTTTGAAAAAATAAACATTCTTTGAAAATTTCTTTAAATGATCTTTCGTCATTAAATTCGCGAGTCCTCATTAGACTTACAATTTTTAAAAAGACGCAAATAATTTGAAATATGATTAAAAAACCGGGGGGGGGGCCGTGATTAAAAATCGCTACCCCCTACCAAAAAAATCGCATGCCATATTTTTTTCAATATTTAAACAAAATTGCAAATTACAACTCTTTTAATGCGGCTTGAAACGCTCCACCAGATAAACTTCGATGAAGATTTTATCCTCTTAGTTATGATAAAAAAATTTGAAAACACCAACGGCCATTCAATTCTTTACCTTTTTTTTGTTTTTTCTCCACCTTTTTCGCTTTTCCAAACATAGAAAAAAAAAGCTTTAAATGGGACGAGCACGATTCTTCCCATATCGAAGGGAAAAAAAAAAGGCAACAAAAAGCCTTTTTTTCCGGTCGTAAAAGCAGCGATAGGAAAAAAAAAATTTCTGATTTTTTCCTATCGCTGCTTTTTCTAGATTTAAAAAGAACCGACAAAAAAACAAAAAATAATATCGTTAGTTGATTAAACGCATTAGAGTTAAATTTTAAACCGCAAATGCATTTCTCTTATTTGAAACCATTAGAAAATGAAAAGCAATTTATTTGAAAAAACAAAGTCTTTAATTTACAAAAGCAAACTATACAAACAAGTTTTATTAATTTACAAAATTATATTGATATATCCATTTTTATTAAATCTAATTTATTGCTTAATAAATCGCCTATTTTTAAGCTTTTTTCAACTTCTTCGTTATTATTTAATTTGAAGCGTTTCGCAAATTTAAATAAAAAGCGCGAAGCGCGATTTCTAAAAATTCGAAAAAAAAAAGAAAATATAAAAAAATCGATTGAAAAAAAAGAAAACACATATTTATCTAGATATCCAATAATATTTTCTATTTTAACTTTTCGTCTTTCCCGTTTTGACGAAGGAGGAACGGGAAAGACTCAAAAAAATCAGTCGTTGACAAAGCAAAAAATAATAATACAGCATAGTCCAGTATTTATTGTCCCTTATTTTTTTTTCCCTCCCCAATGGAATAGAAAAGACGCGGAACCACAAAAATGAAAAGTAAGTCATGTATTTTCGTCATTAATACTGAAAAAAAGGGGGAGCCCGCTATTTTGAAAAATAGCGGGCCCCTACGGACATCAAAATTCATTTTGATGTCCTCGTTTAAAAATGCCGATTTGAGCCAAAAATCAAAAATGGTCATCACGAAATAAGGACGATCTTTTTTTATCTTTTTCAATAACTCATGATTCTATAATATACATAAAGAACAAAAAAAAATCACCAATTTGTAGGCTTTTTTACACGCACAAAAAAGCGGTTGGCTTCGACATCGGAAAATTTAAATGGATGAAGCATCTGTCGACTCAAGTTTATCTTGATCCAACCGTAGACAAATTACCCCATCCATTTAAATTTTCCAATATCGGAACATGGGAAAAAACCATTTATTTAGGCACAAAAATAGAACATAATGCTACTAGTCATCATGAAAAGATAAAAATTTCTAGAAATAGTATACCGGGGAAAAAAAAGAAAAAAATTACAAACGATTGTTTTATTAAAATAAATTCTTCTAAATTAAAAATTAAAAAAATAGTTAGATTTTTTACAAAAAAAACGGGTTTTATAAAGCAAAACTTTGTTTCTATTTTTCATCTTCCTTTTTTTTTAACAAAAAAAAGGGGTATATTTACGGTCCCTCGTTTAAAAATTAAACGAGAGTGATATTTCTCTCAAATTTTTCCGATTCATGGTATTTTAAATCATCGGGTATTTTTCTTTTTAATCAATGGGCATAAATCTAATTATTCTTGGCGTGATCCAATTTATGCTTATTGGTTAAAAAAAAGTCGAGAAATAAATAAACGAAAAAACGTTTCATTATTCGAAAAATTTCGGTTTGGACCAGCTTCTTTTACTTTTAAAAAAAGGAACTCTTGATTTTCCTTCTTTTTTTATGAAAAAAAAGAAAAGACTAAAAATTTTCTTTTTTTTAGTATGGCTGATTTCAAAAAGGAAAAATTAAAAACCATTTGAGTTTTATTTCCAAATTTTTCATGCAAATTTTCGCATTTTTTAGTGTTCTACCATTTTTCGTATCAAAATTTTGTAAATTTAATCAAATTAAGTAATAATATATCTGATTCGTTTTAAACTATTTTCTTTAAGATTTTTTGAACAAAAAAAGAGAAAAGAAAAAATAAAACAACGAGATATCATTTCATTTTAGACTAAAAATAAAATGCTAGAAAAAAAGGAATCGAAGGAAAAAAAAAATCGAAGATTGACAAAAAAAAGGAATCGAAGGAAAAAAAAAATCGAAGATGGACAAAAAAAAGAAATCTTCGATTCTTTTTTTTTAGGAAAAACTAAATTGCTATGCAATTTAGTTTTTCCGTCAATCTTTCCATATTAAAATATGGAAAGATTTAGATTTTTTTTTTCCGTCGTAAAAGCATCCATCGGAAAAAAAATCAAAGATGGACAAAAAAAAGGAATCTTCGATTCTTTTTTTTTAGATTTTTTTTCCGTCAATCTTTCCATATTTTAAGATGGAAAGATCTAGGGAAAAAGAAGCCCTGCTTGCAGGGCTTCTTTTCCCGTCGAAAAAAAGAGAATCTTTGATTCTTTTTTTTATGACGGAAAAACGAAATTGCATAGCAATTTCGTTTTTCCTAAAAAAAAAGAATCGAAGATTTCTTTTTTTTGTCCATCTTCGATTTTTTTTTCCCGTCGTAAAAGTATCCATCGATTAGAATCCCTACCCAGCGATCCCATGCAATAAATGGCATGGGATCATTCGATCGCCGGCAAAATCTAGAAAAAAAGGAATCGAAGATTCCTTTTTTTCTAGATTTTTTTTTTCTAGAAAAAAAGGAGTACTGCCAGAATTTTCTTTTTTTGTCAGGCGCATTTATGGTGACCCTTTGTTTATACCAATCCATGCACGCATGGATTTTTTTCTTTTATGACGGCCCTCTGTCTATTCAAATACATGCTTGCATGGATTCTTCGATTTTCTAGCGGTAGTCTGAATATACTCATCGATGCAAGAATGTATTTTTTTTCCACGGTTTTGTCCCGATAACGTGATTAAAAAGTTAATTTGAAGTCCTAGATATCCATCGAAAACTACCATTTTTACTAACGTATTTTTAATGACACTCTTTTTTTTAACAAGCTATTTTATTTGGAACTAAAAAGAACTAATTTAATTTTTATAAAGCAAATATTTTAATTAGGATCAAAATGTTCACATATATACAAAATGGCTTCGAATCAGGTTTTTTTTTGTTAAAAAAAGCTGAAAACAACTGATTGCGGTAAAATCCTCTTTAGGCCTTACCTAACAATTTAATATTATACTCACTAGTCTAGGGATAAATTTGACAATAAATATTTATTCTTTACATTTGTATAATCCTTTTTTTTTCAATTAAGACGTTGCTATTATGTCCATTTTACCTTTAGTGCGCCGCTATTTAAAAAAATAGCGGCGCATCTCTCATTATATTATAATTTGTGAAACCTAAAAAGAGAATAATTTACTAATCAACTATTTGTGCTTAAAAAAAAAGATCGGAGAAAAGAATATAAAGAAAAAAAGCTAATAATAATATAAATTTTTGTTTAAACGATAAAATACCAAATTGGTAAATTTAAGCAAAAAATATCAATCTTAAAAAAAATTTAATAAATTTTATGTCGGTTCCTAAAAAACGAACGTCTTATTCAAAAAAAAAAATCTGATTTTCTAAATGGCTTAAGAACATGGTAAAATGGACTAATAAATTTTATTCTCAAAAAAAATAAAATTTAAATTAAATTTTATTCATATTAAAGACATAAAAACCTTTTTATGTCTTTTTTAATCGTATTAAAGGTATAAAAAAAGGAATCTAGAAAAAGCCGCCATCGATTAGAATCCCTACCCAGCCATCGAATGATCCCATGCCATTTATTTCATGGGATCGCTGGGTAGGGATTCTAATCGATGGCTACTTTTACGACCTAAAAAATCTTCGATTTTTTTTTCCTTCGATTCCTTTTTTTCTAGGAAAAACGAAATCGCTATGCGATTTCGTTTTTCCGTCAATCTTTCCATATTAAAATATGGAAAGATCGAGATTTTTTTTTAATTGATTTTTTTTCCCTTGTAAAGAAATAAAACACACAAAAAAGACTTTTTATGCCTTTAATACTATTAAAAATCTGGTTGTGTGATAAAACAGATAAAAAACTAATTTATTTACCTGTTTCTCTTCCTTATTATAATAAGTCAAAAAAGGGAAAAAATTCTTTTATTTACCTTTAATCTGCTTACTATAATAAGGAAGAGTAAACCTTTAATGAGTTCGACTCTCATAAAGGTTTTAAAAAAAATTAAATTATATTTTTACGAAAAAAATTATTTGACATTTTTTCTTTTTTACGTCGGAAAATAATTTCATTGATAAAATTCTTTTCGCTCATAAACAATTCGAAGATAAAGAAAAAAGAACAAAGATTCTTTGACACGAAGTTATAGTTGACTAATCAACTATTTCTCTTAGTCGAGAATTCTTGAAAAATAAGGGTCTATCAAAAAGTAATTCCATTAAAAGAATTATTTTTATATTTAAATTTAATAATTGAAAAAGAGTGCAAACGCAAATTCAAAATAAAAACCAATAATTGCAGGGTTCGCCTGGGGCTCACAATTTTGAAAAAATGCTTGATTTATCCAACCTTTTTAGTATAGTTAAAAAAAATATAAGCCGTGCAATATTCTTTAAAAATCTTTAATTGAGGTAAAATCCGAAAGAAAATAAAGAGAATCCAAGTTTTTTAGGTTTAGTCCCGAAAAAGTAATTCAATATGGTAATTGGATTCTTAATTTTGAATTACTCCTTCGGGACTAAACCTTTGAAAAAAAGGGAGAACAACTATTAAAAAAAAAATCGTCGAAAAAAAAAGAATGGATTGGGTGACATTTTGTACATATTCTTTTTCTCTTAGTTTTACCATTTTGGCTTTGTTTTTCGAAATATTGTTGTATATTTACTCTCGAATATAATTTATTTTTTTCTAATGTATTCTATATATCATAAGACACTTAACTTACTGGTTTTTTTTTATCCAACAATCGAATTAACGCATATAATTTGAAATTTAAAAGGATCGTTATAAAATGCCTTTTTTTATTACTAATTTGTTAATGTAGTTTTTTGAAATAACAAAAAACGAATTAAAACAGAATAAAATAAATTTTAAATACCTTTACAATTTTTGAAAGTTTAAAAGCAATTTGTTACATTATAATTTTTAGTTTTTCTCTTATTTTATCAAATTAAAAAATAGTATATTAAGTTTTTTTTCGATTTTTCTTCCGATAGTATTAATAAAGCACTTTTAAAAATTTACGATTTTTTCAAAATTAGTAAGTAAAACACGACGAAAAGCTTTCACAAATCAAAGTTTTTATCAAAAAAAAACTTTTTATAAATAGAAAACGAAACCTACACAAAAGTTTTCCCATTATTATTCCTTTTTTTTAATATCTGCACGGTTTGCATAAACGTTAAAAAAAAAAAAAATTTTTCCGATTCGATTAACTTTAAGAATGCAAATCCTCGTACGAAAAATGCAAATTCTCTGAATGTCTACGATTTATTTTTAGCGCGAGCATGGACGATCTCCTTTTTTTTTGAAGGAGAAAAAATTAGGAACTCGTAACTATAAAAAAGTATCCATGTAAGCATAAATGAGGACATCTAAATCAATTTGGATATCCATCGAGGACCGCCATTTTTATTATTTCTCAGGCCGTATCATACTATACTCTTTTTTTGCCTCGGTTAAGTCTCAAATTATCTCTTTGAGACTTAACCGTCAAAAAAAAAAATTGGGCGCCTCGATGCTCTTTTCAAATTTCATATTTGGAGAGATTCTTTCATATTTTTTCTAATTTTAAATTAATTCTCAGAACGATTGAACGAGTTCATTAATAAAATCACTTTCCTCAATATTTTTTAAATATTAATGTAAAGCGATGAGAACTTATAATTATTGCAAATAACAATTCTTGATGTATTGGTTTTATTATTAAAATTAATTTGGAAGAAAACTTTGATTTATAGAATTTGTTTCTCCATTTACCAGAAATCCTTTATTTATTTTATAAATAAAGGGTTTAATAACGGTTAAGGTTAGCCGGCCAACTAGAAAAAAAAATTCTTGCTTGCAAGAATTTTTTTTTCTAGATCTTTCCATATTAAAATATGGAAAGATTGACGGAAAAAAGTAATCGATAATATATATTTTGATTTTTTTTCGACGGAAAAAGAATACCTGCTTGCAGGTATTTTTTTTTATTTTTTTTAGATATGTCGGTAGGTGTCCACATTTTTTTTGCAAAAAAAAACGAGTACTCTGTAATTAGGCTTACCGCTGCCAATATGTAAAATATTGGCAGCGGTAAGCCTACGAAAAAAAGATGAAAAAAACTATCGCCATAATTTAAATTCGTCTTTGTCCAATTTGAAATTATATTAAAATATGGCCATGATTCTTTTCATTACAAACTGGCTTTGTATTACCATTTTAGCTTTGTTTTTTTTTGGTAATTAGATAAATTATCAACAATAATTTTATATTAATTCTAACCAAATAAATATATATTTTTTTTTATCATGGGCCCCGATGAAAAAAAAACAGAACTTTTAATCATCGATATATCTTAATTTAATGAAAAGATGTATAATTACCTTTTTAATAATTTATTAAATAACTTACGATAAAAAAAATTTAATCTTATGAAATTAGCGTATTGGATGTATGCAGGTCCTGCACATATTGGTACCTTAAGAACCGCAAGTTCTTTTAAATCCGTTCAATCAATAATGCATGGTCCTTTAGGAGATGATTATGTATGGGTTGTTAGGTTTTATTAAAAAAGCTACTTGTAGAAGTAGAAAAGTCATTCTCTTACCTTTTCGTCTTTCTCGTTTCGACGAAGGAGAAACGAGGAATACGAATATAACCTATCAACAAAAAAAAATTTAAGTACGATTAAAAACAATCGTTTAATTATAAAAGTGTGAGGGGACAGTAGTATGGGAATAAAACGGACTGATAATTGTTTTCAAATAATCGGTATCGCGAGACAATATAACAACTAGGAATTATCTTACAAATTTCCAACATCTTTTCTCTATAGTAAAGTCGTTTTAGAATAAATACGATTAATCAGACACTTTTTTTAAAAATAGTCTATAAAAATCTCTATGTGTTTGGCGGAAAGCGAAATTTTTTTCCGATAGATCGTAGCCATAAATAGCTATGATCTTCGTTTATCATTTCCTTTTCGTCTTTCCTGTTTCGACGAAGGAGGAACGGGAAAGACCCCGGGGAGAGAGAAGAAAATTGCCCGCCCCGGGGAGAAAATAGTAAATTGCCATTTGTACATATTGGTCGATTTGAACCATCGGGACCTGCGGTACGCAGGTCCCTTGATAGAATCGACCAAAAATGGCAATTTTCTTCTCTCTCTCTAATTAAAAATGAATGGATAAATAACTAACACATTTTAATTAAAATTAACTAAAAGTTAAAATGTGTTTGTGAAACATGACAAATGATAAAAATTATCAATTCAGTAAAAAATATCCTAGAATTATATCAATATAGACTGAAACAACCACATTGGCTAAGATACGCTATTTGTTTTTAGAACTGAAGACGAGTTTGAGTATTAGCAAGTATTAGAATGGTCAGAATAGTTCTTTAACTCATTTAACATTTCAATGTTATGAGGTGGGTGGAACAGTTGTTATGAAAATAATATTCAAAGTTATATATATAAATATCTTTTGTATAGAAAAAATTAGGTTTTTATGATTTCTTCTCTATTTAGCCGATGATCTATCTCAAAAAATAAATGAAAAAAAGAGCGATTTGCTTCCCCGGAAAATTTTCAATTTTCCGGGGGCAAGTCGCGTCGGGGACATGCAATAAATTGAGTGTCCCCCCTTTTTTAAAAAAAAAATATTTTTTAGGGACGGTTTTACCACATAAAATTATTAGATAATCAGTAAAATAAGGAGAAAAAAAAAACCAGGTTTTTTAACCATAACCAAGGGATGATCTTGACAACGATACTATAAATGTTATGGTGTCATTTGATAACTGGCAATATCATCCCTTGGTTATGTTAAAGAAACCTACGAAAAAAAAAAATCGTCGTAAAAGAAAACCACCGATTGGGCATATATCCGTAGGAGAATAGGATATATGCCCAATCGGTGGTTTTCTTTTACGCCCACGTCGTTTTTTTTTAATGGGAAAAACCAGTAAAAAAAAAGAGCGGGGGCGACCGGGAAAAAATATCCCCATTGATATTTTTTCCCTTCGATTCCTTTTTTTCTAGGAAAAAAGTAATCTAAGATTACTTTTTTCCTAGAAAAAAAAAACAAACAAGGGGGAGCCCGCAATTTAAAAATCGCAAGCCCCAATGGACACCAATTGACAGATTGGTGTCCTCGTTTTGTTTTTTGTCGGTTTGATTTTTTTAGTTGATATTATTATCACCACGAATTTTGCCGGCGATATCATAAAGGTATCGCCGGCAAAATTTCGAAAAAAAACGAAGGGGTAAAACCTCATCAACTACCCCTTCCACGCTAAAATTTTAATAAAAAACCGTATAATAAATAATTATTATATACGGTTTGGGGACGAGACGTTATTATACGACTGTAACAGTCTTAGTTTCATTTTAATGTAATGCGTTCAATGTTAGAGTGAGAACGAGATTTCACACCAGTAACAACAAGTGTTGTGGATCGACATGTTTTAGCACGGGGATCACAAGAGAAAGTTTTTGAAAATATAACACGCAAAGATAAAGAATCAAACCCGGATTTAATTATTTTAACACCAACATGTACAAGTAGTATATTACAAGAAGATTTACAAAATTTTGTAAATCGTGCAGCGTTAGAAGCAAAATCCGCAGATGTTTTACTTGCGGATGTAAATCATTATTGAGTAAATGAATTGCAAGCTGCTGATCGTACTCTAGAACAAATAGTACGTTATTATATAGAAAAATATGGTAGTGACACCAAAAAAACCGAAAAACCATCGGTTAACATTATTGGTGTTTTTACTTTAGGATTTCATAATACCCATGACTGTAGAGAATTAAAAAGAATTTTATATGATTTAAATATTGACGTTAATCTTGTAATACCTGAAGGAAATTCAGTATTAAAAGATTTAAAAAATTTACCGAAAGCTTGGGTCAACTTAGTTCCCTACCGAGAAGTTGGTTTAATGACAGCTAAATACTTAGAATCTACATTTAATATGCCTTATGTTTCAACAACTCCAATGGGAATTTTAGAAACTGCTAATTTTATTCGCGAAATAACTAAAAAAATTCAAAAAATTCAATCAAATTTTCTATCCACCAGGGAAATTCATGAATATCAAAAAAATATTGAAAAGTATATTGATGAACAAACTCGTTTTGTTTCACAAGCTGCATGGTTTTCGCGTTCAATTGATTGTCAAAATTTAACGGGTAAAAAAGCAATTGTTTTTGGAGATGCCACACATGCGGCTAGTATGACAAAAATATTAGTTCGCGAAATGGGAATTCGAGTAGCCTGTGCTGGAACTTATTGTAAACATGATGCTGATTGGTTTCGAGAACAAACTGCTGGATATTGTGATTCAATTTTAATTACGGAATCGCATAATGAAGTGGCAAATTCAATTACAGAAATTTCACCGAGTAGTATATTTGGAACACAAATGGAAAGACATATAGGAAAACGCTTAAATATTCCTTGTGGGGTATAAAAAAAACCGCAATAAAAAAAGGATCATATTCGTAAAATTTATCCGTTTTGCTTGCGTTGTTGAAAAAAAAAATAATGTATATTTTTTACTTTGCCCCATTAAATATTGAAAAATTTAAATTTTAATTAACTAAATTGCAAAAAATCAAACCAGAAAATTTGCATCCTTATAAAAAGGTTCAGAGACTAAAAATATTTAATATGTAAACTTCTCCCCCCTTATTACTCTCCGTTTTTACTCATATTCCGCTCTTTTACCCCTTACACTTCTCCTACGATATTTGGATTAGCGGCGATTCATTTTGATGTCCTTGTTTTCATAAAAACATAGTCCAATTTTTAATAGTATTCTATTAAAACTTTTGAATTAGTGCTCCCGTTCATATTCAAAACTTTACTCTAAGTTTTCGGCCATTTTTAGGTTTTGAAGGAACCAATCAAATTGCTGATTTAGTATATAATTCATTTTCACTTGGTTGTTAAACCAGCCCTAAAAAAATCATTAACATTCTTAGTACCAATGTCGTGTAATTTCAACTAAAAAGAAAGTTGTTAGATTTTTTTGCGCAGAAAAAATTTGCAAAGAGCTTGTCTAATGATCAATCATTTGCAGCCTAATTTATCTATTACGAGGACACCGAAATAAATTTCGGTGTCCGTCGGGACCCAAAGCCATTGAAAATGGTTTTGGGTCCCCCCTTTTTTGATAAAAATTCATCTTCCCTTTTTTTTCATAAAAAAGCGTTTTCGAGTTTAAGGGAGAATATATAAATATAGGGTTCAGAGACTAAATATTTTTCATCAATTAAAAATTGATGATGACATAGTTCGTTTAATGACAAAAAATCATTAATAAAACGATGGAATCTCATTTACTAGAAATTTTTTCAGGACATGATACAAAAGAAATAACATCTAATCAAACTAAAAATGATATTTGGTCTGCCGAAGCATCTTCGGAATTAAATAAAGTTCCTGGACCTTTTCGAGGAAAAGTTAAACGTATGGTGGAGAAATATGCTAACGAAAATAATATTTCTTCAATTTTAGTTGAAACTATGTATGCTGCACGGGAAGCAAATAGTTAAAAAAAATTTCATTAGAGTATCAAGTATAGAGTATCGCAAATTTTCTAAATTTTATTATCACCATAAGAAAAAAGTAAAAGAAAAAGATGGATAGAGCATATATCCGATTCTCCTACGTTTTCTTTTCGCCAAATCGGAAATTGTATATAACGGCTCCATCCGTCTTTTTTCTTTTTTCCATCAATCTTTCCATCGTAAAATGGTCATCGGAAAAAAAAATCTAGAAAAAAGAGAATCTTTGATTCTTTTTTTCTAGATTTTTTTCCTTCGATTTTTTCTTACGCCATCGGGGTAAAACCGTCGATCTTATTCGTACTAAGCATTTTGCCGGCGATACCATCACATAACTTTTTTTTTGCGGATCAATAGGCATAATGCGTTCATTTTTCCCAAAATCAAAATGAACGCATATGTATAAATGCCCATTGATCCGCAAAAAAAAGGGGCGAGGTGATGGTATCATATCATAATCGGCAAAATTAGGGAAAAATTAAAATTTTCCCCTAGGAAAAAAGAAATCGAAGGAAAAAAAATCGAAGATTGACAAAAAAAGGAATCGAAGGAAAAAAAAGACGGATGGAGCATATAGCTTCATTCGTCTTTTTTACGACGGAAAAAGTAATCTTCGATTCTTTTTTCCTATGGATGCTTTTTCTAGATTTCTTTTTTCCGTCGATCTTTTCATATTTTAAGCCTTAGGGGCATATGAAAAGATTGACGGAAAAAAATGCTGATTTACAACAAATCACTTTTAAGCTTTTTTTAACGTATTTTAAAGATCTAGTGCTTTCTACACTTTGAATGAATGGGTGGGTAAAAGTGCAAAATAATTAAAAACTTGATATATAAAATAGCTCCGCTTAATATAAATAATTAGGGGAGTCCAATTTTTTAAAATATGTTTTAAAGATGTATATGTTTACTCCGACTAAATCTAAATTAAAAATATCTGTGTAGAACGTTGTTTAACAATTATACTAAATATTTTTATATTTTCAAATTTTCAAAATACCGTTCTTCTTAGTACGCATAATTTCGTTAATATTAAAAAGTGGCTCCGCAAATTATAAGCCGTATCAAACCAAGATTGTTGACTCATCAACGATCCTCTTGTCAAAAGAAAGAAAAATTTTGAATGGTTTGATCTAAAGTTTAAACAGAACTTCTCAATTTTAATCAAATTATTTTTTAATCATAAAAAAAATTTAAAATACGAATTTAAAAATTAAATTATTATGAAGGAATTTCCTTTTACATCAATCGTTGGACAGGAAGAATTAAAATTAGCATTAATATTAAATATTATAGATCCAAAAATCGGTGGTCTTCTAATAATGGGTGATCGAGGAACTGGAAAATCAACAACCGTTCGTGCTTTAATCGATTTATTACCAGAAATTTCGGTTATTCAAAATGATCCGTTTAATCGTGATCCTTTAGATCCTTCTTTTATTTCTACTACTTCTTTGTCTTCCACCACAGAAAATCAAGAGAAGGGTAGGATTAATCAAAATAAGGAATTCCACGGAGAATTGAAAAAGGAGAGGAAAGAAAAAGGTGGGGAAAATGCCGCTTGCGCCCTCTTAGAAAAAAATATTTCTTCTAATTACGAATCATTACATTCAACTAATCAATCAGTGGTTACAATTCAACAAAAAATTCCTTTAGTCAATCTACCGTTAGGAGCAACTGAAGATAGAGTATGTGGAACACTAGATATTGAAAAAGCATTAACACAAGGAATAAAAGCTTTTGAACCTGGATTATTAGCAAAAGCAAATCGTGGAATTTTATATGTAGATGAAGTTGTGCGGGTTGGTAAGGTATATTAATGCAAAAAAGATTCATCAAAACCAGAAAGCTAATCTATTAGCCAATAAAACAATTAAATCTATAAATAAAAAAATTTTCGAAAACTAGCACTGAACTATGAAAGAATTTATGATTTAAAAAGAGTTATTGATTTTGGTTCGTCATTTGATAGATCAAATGGTGTATAAAAAAAACCATTTGTTGATTGCTTAAATAAATAGTTCTTTTTAAATACGGATACCATCAAATAAATATGGTTAAAGGTTTAGAACGCAGGCAATAAAGGAAAATAATTCATGCAAAAATGGATGAGGACATTTATATAAATTTGTATGTTCATTGAAAAAAAATTTATTACGAGTTCCGCCGGTTATGAAAATTTATTTTAATGTCCTCTTTCTTGCTGGTAAAAATTTTTTTTACCTACGATAGCTAATGTAGTATATCTATTATGCGCATATTATACATATACAAAAATGCTGATTTCATTCTATTTTTTCCCCTAATTTTAAGGACGCTTAATGTCTTTAAAAATTAAGAAAAAAAAGGATAAGATATTTTTGTTTTATGCACATGACTAGAACGAGACAAGAGTAGTATCAGCCATTGATTACGATTTTGTATTTACCTTCTTGACAAATTAGGAATAGTAAATACTAAGACCTGTTGTAAAAATATTTAAACCTCGCGACCGTATTCTTTTTTTAGTTAATTTCCAAATTGCAAGAAAAATAGCCTAACCCTCTTTGTTTTTTTTTCCTATTGCTTCTTTACTAATATAAAATTTGATGGAAAATTGGTTACGAGGACCTCAAAAAAAACAAAGACAGAGGCCGCTTCAAAAAGGCTTCAATCTTTGTTTTTTTCCTAGGAAAAAACAAAGACGGAGGCCGCTCCAAAAAGGCTTCAATCTTTACTCGTAAACTTTGTTTTTTCCTAGGAATAACGAAAACAACGATTTATGGTTGTTTTCTTTCTCTCGTTTTCCATTTTGTTTAAGGTAATAATAGCATTAGAATAAAGCAGATAATACTTTGTATCTAGAGAGTAAAGTACTGCTAAGCAATAACGCAAATAGGAATGATTATTAATATCCCCAGAACTATTTTTACCAAGTAAATGTACTTTGTCGTAATAACAAGCCATATAGTCTTTATCAATAACTTCGGTAAAGATATCTATTTTTAGTGGCGGGGAATGAAATGGATAAGATTTAATGATCTTTATCCTTTTCCGACAAATCTCACGAATTAGTTGTAGGGATTTTCGTTCGTTACTTTTGTCAATCGTGAAAACAAAAACTAGAGCCAAACGAAATTATTAAAAAAACTAAAGGGGGAGCCCGCGATTTTTAAATCGCGGGCCCCAACGGACACCAATCGATAGGAAAAAAGTAATCGATTGGTGGCCTAGTTGTTTAATAAAACAACACGCCGATAGATATAGATCTGTTGCAAGGATATCCTAAAGTAATACATTGATTTACTTGAACAACCAGACTGGTTACGATATAGTATTAGTCCATCTACTAAAAAGGGGCTAAAGTATACTAAATACGCTCTTAGCCAAAAGAGACTCATAACCAATTTTAGTTAAACTAAATTGAGAAATTGAGTTAGTCGCATTAAACACTAAATTTTTTTAAATAAAAATATAGCCGGATAAAAATAACGAGGGAAAAAAAATGACCTGTCATTTTTTTCCGGTCGAAAAGAACAAAATTTACTAGTAAACTTTATTTCTTATCTACTTGCTCCCCGGAAAATTGAAAGAATACTTTTCGGGAGGGCAAATCGCGTCGAAATCCTCAATATTAAAAGCTATAATAGAATCTGTAACTTTTAATTGTATAAAAATACATCTCGGTTTAGCTTCTAGATAGTAATGCGCGATAAAAAGTCATTTTCACCTTAAATTACTCTCTAGTAATAAAAATCTTCGAATTCGTGAGACGTAAAATTTTTGAACTCGTAAAGGCGATTGTTTTTTCATTAAGGAGTAATACTTATTTCGAAATGAGTATTACTCTTTAAGGATGACACCTAAAAAATAGACAAAAATTTTCTTTAGCATTTATTTGCATGATTTAACTTTAAACAAATCTAATATATAGCATAATAAAAAATATTTTATAACATTTGATATTATTAAAATTCGAAAAATGATTTTTTTTATTTAAAAAAAATACGGTTAAATTAACAAATGGTTATACGCTAGTGAATTTTGGTGATAAAAAAAGTGGTACACTTTATTTTCTTAAATAATTATAACAATAATTAAAATGATTTTTTTCAAAATAACTCAAAATCTAAGACAAAAACAAATTAAACATAAAATAACATTTTTCATTAAATCTAAAGCTAAAAAAATTATAAAATATATATATTAGATTTTTTAATGTTTAAATTGAAAGCCAATTCTTTTTAATCAACTACTCTATCTGTTTCATCAAATTGTGATAAAAAGCCGTATGATTTAAAAATTTCATATACGGTTCGAAAACAAGTAGTTTAGTTTAGGTGACAACTTAGTTTTATAACTTATTAGATGATCATTTAGTTGATATTTTATTAGATTCAGCCGCTTCGGGATGGAACACGGTTGAACGTGAAGGAATTTCATTGAGTCATCCTGCTAATTTTATTTTGATTGGTTCAGGAAATCCTGAAGAAGGAGAATTAAGACCACAATTATTAGATCGTTTTGGAATGTTTTCAGAGATTAATACTGTCAAAGATGCTGCATTACGTGTAAAAATTGTTGAACAACGTTCTGAGTTTGATGATTCACCAAATCAATTTTATCAAAATTATGCTAATTCACAATTACAATTAAAAGAAAAAATATTAGAAGCTCGTATGTGAGTAAAAAATGTAGAAATTTCATATACATATCGCCTAAAAATTTCACAAATTTGTTCATTACTTGAAATTGATGGTATTCGTGGTGATATTGTTACTAATTGAGCGGCTAAGGCTTTAGCCGCTTTTAATGGTAGAAATAGTGTAAACATTGATGATATATTAACTGTTGTTAGCTTATGTATTTGACACAGATTACGTAAAGATCCTTTAGAAGCAATTGAAGTGGATTCCAAAACAAAAGTTAAAGAAATTGCATTACAGGTTTTTGATAAATCTAGGGTATAATTATAAATTTAATTAAAATTGAATATACCAAAAAAAGGGGGAGCCCGCTATTTTGAAAAATAGCGGACCCCCACGGACATCAAAATGAATCGCCCCCCGGGAAAAGAGAAGAAAATTGCCATTTTTGGTCGATTTGAACCTGAGAGAATCGACCAAAAATGGCAATTTTCTTCTCTCTTTCCTTTAATGTCCTCGTTTAATTCGGTCATAAAATTAATTCATATTCTTTTTTTGTCGTCGCAAAAAAGGTCAAAACAAAGGGTATTTGGCGCTAGAGTAAGACGATTGTTTTTGATAATCATCTTTTTCAGGAAAAATTAAGACATTGAAAACCTCGTTCCGGGGACCGTCGAAAAAAAATTTTAATTTTTTCCTGAATAAATTTAGATATCCGTAAAGGCGCGCCCCCTTTTTTTTCTTTATCATTTAAAATGGTATAATATATTGGGATCGCTGACAAAATACAAAAAAATCTTTTTATCCTAGAAAAAAAAAAGACGGATGGAGCATATAGCTTCATCCGTCTTTTTTACGACGGAAAAAGTATCGATGCTTTTTCTAGATTACTTTTTTCCGATGGATGCTTTTTCGAAATTCCTTTTTTTGTCAATCTTCGATTTTTTTTTCGGTCGTAAAAGTAGCCATCGATTAGAATCCCTACCCAGCGATCCCATGAAATAAATGGCATGGGATCATTCGATAGCTGGGTAGGGATTTTAATCGATGGCGGCTTTTTCTAGATTTCTTTTTTTTGTCAATCTTTGATTTTTTTTCCTATCGATTGGTGTCCTCGTTTTTACATATTTAGGCATGGTAAATAAAATTGTCGTGACGATAAATTTATCAAAACGTTTTTTTACTTATAGTGTGTAATGGAAATTTTTTTGTACTTTTACTTTTTTTCTTTTTTTTATAACTAAAAAAAGAAAAAAAAGAAAAGAAAAATCATCTATTAAGACAATTAAAAAAAATTAAAAGAGAAGATAAAAGCAAATAAATTTTTTTATTAATAGCCACTCTTGTGGATCCACGATCAACTAACCTACTATTAGTTTTTAACCAAAAAAAAATAAAACGCATAATGACTATACGTCACTAAATGAAAAAAATCTTTTGCTTTTTTTTTTAATTATTTTTTCTATAATCTAAAAATATATCGACATTGCCAAAATTTCCTTCCGCTTTTTTTTGTCTTTTCTCTAGTTCGAATTATACTACTTAGGAGCTAAACCCAGATTTTTATGTTATCCTTTAGTGCTGTTTGAAAAACTGACAAAAATTAAAATAGGCTTTTTATTATGGTCGGAAAGAGGGAGTCTGCCATGGTTACCTTTTTTTAAAAGCGAAAAGAATTTGATACTTTCAATTCTTTTCGCTTTTAAAAAAAAAAGTAGCTCCGCCAATTCTTTAAAATTGGTGGAGCCCTACGAGAAGTTATGTAAACGAGCTTAAAAAAAAATTCTTGCTTGCAAGAATGAGGATATCCAAATTTTATTCCTGAATAAATTTGGATGTCCTCAATTTTATGAAATTGATTCCTTTTGACGGATTTTTTTTATCATAATGTTAAAATTTCAATATCAATTGAAATTTTAGCATTATGCTAAAATATTCATTCGATCTGGTTTTTTTCATGTAATAAGTTAAAATAAAATGGTGAATCCCTGTATTTTTGTTAAAATTGTAAAAGCACGACGAGAAGCAAAAAAAATCCTTGCAAGCAAGGATTTTTTTTCGACGGGGAAATCCTTGCTTGCAAGGATTTTTCCTCGCTTTGCCAAGTCAACGCTTTTCTTGAAAAGAACATAAAAATTAAATTCCAAAAAAATTGAAAAAATTAAAATTCTTTTATGAAAAAAAAAATTAAACGAAATGAAATTGGCATTGCTTTTATTAAAGCAACTTTTAATAACTGTATAATTTCAATAACTGATACTTCTGGTAATGTTGTACAAACTAGTTCTTCGGGTGCGTGTGGTTTCAAGGGAGCTAGAAAAAGGACTCCTTTTTCTGCACGTACAGCTGGAATGATGGTAGGAAAGAATTGTGGCTTTGAAAAAATACACGTTATAATTTCCGGAGCAGGTCCTGGGAAAGAAAGTGCAATTAGAGGATTACAGTTAGCAGGACTAAAAATTGGATTAATTTGAGATTGAAGTAACATTAGTCATAATGGATGTCGACCTCCAAAACGACGACGTGTTTAAATTGAATATTTAATTAAATAAATTGGTAATTTTCTTAAATATTCCTTTTTATTAAACGATAAAACATTTAAATTTTTACGAAGGAAAGGTAATTTATTAAGTAATTCTTTTTTTTTTTTTCTGCCGCATTCTCTCTCTATTAAAATTAACCAGAAAATTAGTCAGTTTTCTAATGATCCCTTAAAATAAATTAAAAAAAACAAAAGGAAAAATATATAATTTATCGAGGGCCTTTCCCCATGGGATCGCCAGAAAAATTCTTGCGGATAAAATCGACGAAAAAATTGAAGAGAGAAAGAATCCATGCTTACATGGATGAAGATATCCAAATCAATTTGAATATCCGTAGGGGACCGCTCTGGTCCCTTTTTTTATACACGAGAAGCGTTGATTGACTGACCAGTCAACGTTTCTTGTCAGGCTCCGCCAATTTTTTATAATTGGCGGAGTCGCTTAATGTTAAAATCAGCTTAAAGCGTCCATTTCTTTTCTCTTTTTGTAAGAAAAAAATTTTTTTCGCCTTAAAAAAAGGGAACCATGATAAGCTCCCGTTTACTTAATGCAACAAAAAGCTATGGAGCAAAAATTTTGAGACTTGTCCCAAAAAAAAAAAATACTCGACGAATTTTAAAATAGGGCGAAGCCTTTAAACAATAAAAAAATAGTTTACATTTAATTTTCTTGTGTTTATTATTGCTATTTTATTCTATAAATCAAATTTGAATTCTACAAAATGGCACAAATAAAACCTTTACGTTAAAGGTAAGACCCGATTAAATCAATTTTATTTGAAATTATGATTTTATACTCGATACGATGTTAAAAAAAATTTTACAAATTTCACACATAAACTAGAAAAAAAGGAATCTTAGATTCCTTTTTTTCGACGGGAAAAATTAAAATTTTCCCCTAGATCTTTCCATATTAAAATATGGAAAGATTTTTTTTTTGATTATTTATTTAAAAAAAAGACGAAGGAATTCTCCCCACCCCTCTACCTTTTTCCCTTTCAGGGCGAGGGGAAAAAGTTCCCGTTGGTAAAAACAATGATAAAAGAGCTCTTCCCATTAAAAATTTGGAAAAGCGTCACTCATCGTTTTTTACTCGCATTCTAAAATGAAACATTCAATAGAATTTTTCGACGGATCCTACTAATCATAATAAAATAATTTTTATTCTTCTGTTATTATTGCCAATATCTTTTTTCTATTACCCTGCAAAAAATGGATATTAATCAAAAATGCGTTTTAAAATAGGCATTTTAATAGATTAAATACCTATTTTCAACATTAATTATGGAGGAGGAATTTTCTTACTAAAAACTTTGATTTGTCAAAGTTTTTACAAAAAAAAATAAGGAAAAAAGGAATCGAGATCTTTCCATATTTTACGATGAAAAGATCTAGGAAAAAAGAAGCTCTGCAAGTAGAGCTTCTTTTCCCGTCGAAAAAAAGGAATCTAGAAAAAGCATCCATCGGAAAAAAGTAATCGAAGATTACTTTTTTCGATGGATGCTTTTTCTAGATTCCTTTTTTCTAGAATTTCTATATAAACCCAATGTATTAATAAGTTAGTTCTTTGGGGCCTTTGTTTAATCAAAAGTTCCATTATTTTTTAATTGTAACCATTTTTTTTTCGTCGATAAAAGAAAAAGGTAAAAATATCTATTGAGATAAAAAGATGGTATAAGTCTACGATTATAAATATTTTCTGAACACGTTTGCTTTTAAAAAGCTTTGCTGGATAGAATTCCTATCCAGCATTAGTAGCAGGAGCCCACGATAAAAAAAAATTATAGGATCCGTCGATAGCTGGGTAAAAATGATAATCAAGGTTTTTGTTTTTTTCATGGAAAATGCGATTTTTGCATTTTAACCCTTTTCTTTTTGTTCAAATAGGGGTTTTACATTTTGTTAAATGTTTTGATTAAGATTATCCTCTTTTTTTGTAGTTTAGCTTTAATTAATTAGCGAAACTGATTTTTATTTATGTTAGAGGAAAAGACCATATAGATTTAAGGGATTTAAAGCTTGGATCGAAAAAACAATGTAATTACTTATTTTTCTTTTTTTTTTTATACGGAAATAGTAAATTGTTTTTTGAGCAAATCCCTGATTTCCCTCTTTTTTTTTAAAAAAGAGTAGGGTATAAAATTTTGGAGTACACTCTATGCAAAGTCAGTTTATTACGTCGAATCAATTTCCGAAATTTAGTGCAAGTTTAGCAGCAGACCCTACAACTAGACGAATTTGGTATTCATTAGCAACGGCTCATGATTTTGAGTCCCATGATAATATCACCGAAGCTGCATTGTATAACAAAATCTTTGCATCGCATTTTGGACAATTAGCCATTATTTTTTTATGGGTCGCTGGAAATTTATTTCATGTTGGATTTCAGGGAAACTTTGAGGCATGGTCAAAAGATCCATTAAATACAAGACCAATTGCACACGCAATCTGGGATCCGCATTTTGGAGACGCGGCGGTTTCAGCTTACAGTTATGGAAATAGTCCTGGTCCGGTTAATATTGCAACAAGTGGATTATATCAATGGTGGTACACCATAGGGTTGAGAACCAATTCCGAATTATATCAAAGTTCAATCTTTTTAGTGTTTTTATCAGCGGTTTTTTTATTTGCTGGGTGGCTCCACCTAAGACCAGCTTTTCAACCTTCCTTATCATGGTTTAAAAACGCAGAATCTAGATTAAATCATCATTTGTCAGGACTATTTGGAGTATCTTCATTAGCATGGACAGGACATTTAGTACACGTCGCTATTCCGGAATTAAGAGGAACTCATGTAAGATTTGATAATTTTTTAACTTCTTTACCTCATTCAAAAGGTCTTATTCCTTTATTTACTGGTAATTGGTCCGCTTATGCCGGAAATGCAGATGGAAGCGATTCAATATTAACTTTCATTGGTGGTCTTAATCCAGATACTCAGTCTTTATATCTTACAGATATTGCACACCATCATCTGGCAATTGCGGTGCTATTTATCATCGCCGGACACCAATATCGTACTAATTTTGGAATTGGACATAGTATTAAAGAAATACTGGACACACATACTTCTCGCTTTTTAGGAGAAGGGCATAAAGGTTTGTATGATACCATTAACAATAGTTTGCACTTTCAACTGGCTTTAGCTTTAGCAAGTGTTGGAACTATTACCTCTCTTGTTGCACAACACCAATATGCAATGCCACCATATGCTTATATTGCTCAAGATTAACTCAATAGTCTATGTTGGAAAAAAATCTAACAATTTTAGCTTATTTACATTGTTAAATAATGAAAACTTCTATTTTGCGGTCTAATCATTTATAATCAAAAAGACCCAGAAAAAGGACAATTCATTGTCATTCTATAATTTTAAAAATACATGATTCAAAAATAATTTATTAGTAGTAGTAAGAGTAATAATACGCATTCTGTTCTAACAAAAAGACAGACAACACTAAATCTTTCTATATTTTATTATGGAAAGATTGACGGAAAAAAGATTAAAACATCTAGAACGTCTGATTTGTTCAGTAAATCTAGTAAATAACGGATTTGAAAAAAAAGCGTAATAAAAACTTGATTCTAAAAGATGCCAAGGAGTTAAAAAAACATTTGTTCTTCATTCAACTAATTCACCGAAATTTAGGGTTCCTTTACCGTATCTCAACAAAGACTTAACACCGTGGACTAAAGCTGGAGTTTACAAAATTGTAATCATTATAACTGGCAACGTCTATATTGGTCAAGCAGAAAATCGATTGTATCGTCTAGGACTTCATATAAGTCAATTACATGCGCAAACCTCATAATAAAATGTTAATCTTAAAAAAGATTGGAATACAGATGGTGAAAAAAATTTTTAATTTTTGATGTTGGAATATGATTCAAATTTAACACTTAGTAATAGACGACAACTTGAAAATCGTTATATTTTACAAGAAGACCAACCGAATTTATATAACGTTCTTGAAAATAAGCAAACAGCAGAATTAAATACTTTAGATCAAAAGTTACGTTCATTCCAAAATTTAGCACCGTTAAAGCCTTTAAATGAGGACATTACTTTTCTTTTCAATCCTGGGATAATATACACTTTTATATCAAGTATTTCTCCTGGAAGTCGAAAGACGGACCGTGAAAAAGAACAGTACATAGAACAAGCGAAAAATGTTGTTTTTAGATACTTTCTTCATATTAGACAGTTATGAGCTAAAAACCATAGAAATCTTGAATTTCAAAATAGCTGGTATGAATTAGGAGAAAAAAATTGTAGAAAAAAAGGAATCAAAGATGGACAAAAAAAAGAATCTAGAAAAAGTATCGATAGGAAAAAAAAATCGAAGATTGACAAAAAAATCGAAGATTGACAAAAAAAGGAATCTAGAAAAAGCATCGATCGGAAAAAAATCAAAGATTTTTTTCCGATCGATGCTTTTTCTAGATTTTTTTCCGTCGTAAAAGTAGCCATCGATTAGAATCCCAACCCAGCCATCGAATGATCCCATGAAATAAATTGCATGGGATCATTCGATGGCTGGGTTGGGATTCTAATCGATGGCGGCTTTTTCTAGATTCCTTTTTTCGACGGGAAAAATTAAAATTTTTCCTAAATTTTTACTTTTAGAATAAAACTCATGCCTTGAAAATGCATCAATTCGTTTAGCTTATGAAACGTTATATACCTAACAAATAAAAACAAAAGGGGGAGCCCGGAAAAATAGCGGACTCCCCTTTTTTTGTGTTTTTTTTTGTGGGCCCATTATGTATCCCTCATAAGAAAGATGTCGGGTCCGCAAAAAGATAAAAAAAACACAAAAAGTGCAAAAAAATTATTATTACTGTCTGTCTTCGACTTACAGGTCGAAGACTTATTACAAAACACTACTAAAAAATTTACCAGATTTTCACAATTTTTTCGACAATCGCAAGCGAGTCACGAAAGATTTATATAATAAACTCGTTGAATGTATTAAAAAATAAATTATTAATGATCTAACGACTATCTTATACAGAGTAAAGTGTAAAAATGGCACTTGAAACAACAATTGTTTTTTTTTAAAACAAAGATATAGTCTGATCTCAACGCAAACGTTGAGAAAATCTTTTAAGATTTTCTTAAAGGCTAGTAACCTTTAAGTAACATTATGTATGTTACACAATCCGCCCTATACACCCATCACCAGTATAAAAAGATTGTACGACTAAAAGGAAACTTTTAGAAGCAAAATTGATCAAATTGCGGGAAAAATGAAACATTGAATTCGCAGCCCCTTTCTAAGAAGAAAAGACCTTAGAAAGGGTTCAGAGATTATTAATTTAACAATATCGTTTAGGATATTGATGATATTATCCGTACTTTTAGAAATAAAAGATGTTTACGATAGCGGGTTTTATAATGTGTGGTGCGTTCGCACATGGAGCAATTTTCTTAGTACGTGACTATGTTCCAGAAGAAAACAAAGGGAACGTTTTAGCGCGAATTATAGGTCACAAAGAAGCTATTATTAGTCACCTGTCGTGGGCTTCATTATTTTTAGGCTTCCATACGCTTGGAATTTATGTGCATAATGACGTTATGCAGGCATTTGGAACTCCAGATAAACAAATTTTAATAGAGCCTATTTTCGCGCAGTGGATCCAGGCAGCACACGGAAAAACGTTATATAATTTTAATTTCTTATTATCAGAATCATCTAGTGTTGCATATTCAGCAAGCCAAGGATTCTGGTTATCCGGATGGTTAGGAAGTATTAATAATATATTTTTAACCATTGGACCTGGAGACTTTTTAGTACATCACGCAATTGCACTTGGGCTGCATACAACAACTTTGATTTTAGTAAAAGGTGCACTTGACGCACGTGGATCAAAATTAATGCCGGATAAACGTGACTTCGGCTTTAGCTTTCCTTGTGATGGACCTGGACGAGGCGGAACTTGTGATATTTCTGCATTTGACGCTTTCTATCTCGCAGTTTTTTGGATGTTGAACACAATTGGTTGGGTCTAACAAAAAAATTGCCCCAAAAAAAAAAAATTTTTTTGCAAAGAAAATAATTGCAAAGAGCTTTCACTTATCCATAGTTAATGATTTGCAGCCAAAGTTAAATATTTGGTTTAGAGACTAAATCGTTTCTATCAATTATATTTTTTTATTTTCTTTTTATCTTAATCGGCATTTTAATAAGTACATCAAGTATTTCGGAACCAAATCTTTCGGTTTCGTTTCTAAGGCGTTTTCAAAATTAAAAATTGATAAAGACATAGTCCGTTTGATAATTAAAATTATCAATTATACGAACTTTCTACTGGCATTGGAAGCATTTAGTAATATGGTCAGGAAACACCACTCAGTTTAATGAATCATCTACCTATCTAATGGGATGGCTAAGAGATTACTTATGGCTTGGTTCTAGTCAATTAATAAATGGATATAACCCGTTTATATTTATATTTTTGAACGGCTAAGACAAAAATCTTGGAAAAAAATTAAAGAAATTGCGAAAATAGCTTAGTGGTTAATTCGCAGCCTGCTTATAATAGGTTCAGAGACTATTATATTTAATATCATTGAAAAAATGATAATGATAGAGTCCGCACGGTTTGAAAAAACCGAATTTTGTGGGTATGAACAGTCTATCTGTTTATTCATGGATTTTCTTGGCTGGTCATTTAGTATGGGCTACTTCATTTATGTTTCTTATTTCTTGGCGTGGTTACTGGCAAGAATTGATCGAAACTCTTGTTTGGGCCCACGAATCTACTCCTAAATTTTTTGGGACGCGTTCGAAAAAAAAATAGGACCCTCGAAACGATCGTTTCGAGGGTCCTATTTTTTTTCGGGCATCGAAAATTAAACTTTATGCTGAAAAATTTTTAAAATCAATACCAGTGTATTGGTGAAAATTTGATTATGAATCAAAATAATCAGCATTTTTCAATTTTTTGAATTTTGAAAAATCAACGACTTTACGTTTAATTTTTTCTATAAATATTTATCTTTCCTCTTTGAAAGATTATTGGAAAAAAATAATAAAGTCTGTCCTTTTAGGTAATTAAAAGAAAAAGAAAACATTGAGATTGCAAACCGCGTTTATTGGAAAGATAAACCAGTTGCTTTAAGTATTGTTCAAGCTCGCTTAGTGGGGTTGGCTCATTTTGCAATAGGATATGTATTTACCTACGGTATAAATGTGCCGATTATTATATAAAATAATAAGTACAGTTAAGAAATTGCAAAAAAATCAAATTTGAAAATTTGCATCCTTATTAAAAAAGGTTCAGAGACTATATATTAAATATTGCTTCAATCATAAGCAATCATGACATAGTCCATATAAAAAGAAAGTACGAAGGAATAAAAATCCCCATTGATTTTTTTTTTTCGTACGTAGGGGCTCGCAATTTATTGCGGGCCCCCTCTTTTTTTTTAAATGGCTTTCTTAATTGCAAGTACAACTGGTAGATTTGGATAAAGTTAAAAAGTGTTAAATTTTTAACCAAAGGATTGTTGAATAGAAAAAAAAACCTATTCAACAATACTCATCGGGCTTTACCAATTTTAAAGAATTGGCGGAGCAAGGAAAATTCCTTGCTTGCAAGAATTTTCTCGTCGTAAAAAAAATTTTCCCCTAATTTTTTTCGAGATTTTTTTTCCTCTTTTTTTTTCATTCAATCGTTGTTTTATTTTTCTCTCTTCCCCTCTTTCTAATCGGAAGAAGTAGATAGAGAAAAATAAAATAAAAATTAATGATTGAGTACATTTTCAAATTCGATTTTATTAAAATCGAATTTGAAAATGTACTCAATCATTAATTTTTATTTTTAGCGGATTTTTTATTTACGATTTTTTTCTAAGTAGTAATTCACGGTAATAATCTTTGATTCATTACCTATAATTACTACTTAGAAAAAACCCTATTGACCATATTTTCTAAGAGTCCTAATAACCGTATCTTAAAAAATACGGTCAATGTTTAATAAATTTGTGAAAAAAAGGCAAAAATGGGAAAAAAAATCTTTTAAATACCATTTTATCTAACCCTTTAAACACCGCTCTTTCGAATTTTATTTAGTTTAAACTAAATAAAATTCGAAAGAGCGGTGTTATAAATAAAATAAAGAGTGTAATATATTTATTAATAAATAAATATATTACACTCTTTATTTTATTTATATTGACACAAGATACAAATAAAAACTAAACTTTATTTTGTATTCGTAGTCTTACCTAAAACTTTTGGAACATATATCATAACGGATGCTCATTTAGTTTTTTTTTTTCTAAGAATTAGAGCAAATTCCATGATGGATAAAACAATGAACAAAAATAGAAAAACCGCTGTTAATGCTGATCTAAAAATTTAAACAAATAACAAAATATGTTAATTCAATTCGTTCTTTGTAAAGTCAAATAATGTTTTTTTATTTTTTTGTTTGTGCAATAGTATACTTTTAGTAAAAATTTATAAAAATTGATGTTGTTACTTGAGAATGCCAATATGGTAAAACCTAATACAAGCATAATAAAAAACAAATCAAAACTTTTATTAACTGTTGCTAAACCGTTTAAAAAATATTAGATTTACATTAAAATCAATTGTTTTGCGTAAATTTTGTAAAATATGTTGCAAAAGATTTTTACTTTTTTCTAAATCAAAACGTTAATTTGAAGATTTTGTATACAATATGGATTAAAAAATACAAGATTTTTATGATAATCCTGATGGTTGTTTTCTTTTTCTAGTGAAAGAAAATACCAAGTCATTTTCTTTCCCTAAAAAAAACAAAGTTTACGAGTAAACTTTGTTCTTTCCGACGCATTCTCCAAAAAAATGAACCACTCCATTGGTTGGTGACCCAATCGCAAATTCAATGCGATCGAATCATTAGATAATCGGCCAATTGAATGGTTCATCTTCTTTCCCTAGAAAAGAACAAAGTTTACTCGTAAACTTTGTTCTTTCCGACGCATTTTTCAAAAAAATGAACCACTTCATTGGCCGGCGACCCGATCGCAAACTCAATGCGATCGGATCATTTGCTAACCGGCTAATTGAATGTTCTTTTTTTTGGAGAATGCTAAAAAAAAAAAACAACGATTTATGGTTGTTTTCGTTTTCGCCCATGTCGTTTTTGTGACCAGGAAAAAACGAATCGTAAAGGGAAGAGAGAAGAAAATTGCCATTTTTGGTCGATTTTCTCAGGTTCAAATCGACCAAAAATGGCAATTTTCTTCTCTCTCCCCGGGATAAGCGATTCCTTTTTTCCGATGACCATTTTCAGCTGGAAAGATCTTCATATGTTTGTGGTCACAAAAACGACATGGGCGACGGGAAAGAAAATGTCAAGTCATTTTCTTTCTCTCGTTTATTTTTTACCAAAAACAAGCATTAATTTGGAGAGTGAAAACGTATCATTGTAAATAGTTTTAGCTCATTAGCAAATCGTCGTGCAAATTTATCCTTCTTTAGCTTTTTTTGATCAATGAAGCAACTGCTATTTAGCATAAAAGGAATGAAATATAATTAATTTTAATAATCATTTTTACTTTTCAATATTCGGGTAATCTAGCATGCTAAAAAAACGGATCGCAGGCCGATAAATCTTTTATTTAATATAGATAATTATCTTTTTTTCTTAATTATACTAAGTTTGTTTAATATAGTATAACTAATATTTAAAATATTAGTTATACTATATTAAACAAACTTATAAAAAAAAAATTTTCCAATTTTTTTTTGAATGTATTAATTAATAAGTAAAAAATTAGTTTTTATATAAATTAAAAACAAATTGACTATTTAAAATTTAAAATTGACTAATTTAAAATTATAAACTTTTTCGGGCACTTTAGCATTATAAACCCTTTTAAAAAATTTTTGCTTTAAAAAAAGCAATGATATGCTAGCTGCCTAAAAAGCTTGAATTTATTATTTTTAAACCTAAATCGGTGATTAAAAAAATAGCTTTATCTAAAATGCTATTTTAATATGTTCAAGTTGATAAATTATTAAAAACCATAAAGACAACACTACATAAATTTTTATTTATGGTTTTTATCAAAACGCGAATAGGTCAGTAAATACACTTTATCTATTTTTTTCGGTTTCTCTTTTTTTTTTTAAAAGCTGAAACCTCACGCGGGTTCCTAGGATTATTAGAAGCTTGAACAGCCTTTAAAATTTAGTGGGAATTAGAGGGTTGTTAAAAAAAAATTGAAGGAAAATAAAATCATTTTCTTTAAATTTTTTTTCCCTACGGTTTTTTAGTGTTAAAAAACCTAAATATAGAAACGAATTTTTTTCGACGGGAAAACTATAAATTTCCCCTAAGTTTTATTACAAAACTAGACAGCAAAAAAAAATATTACATAGCAATTTTAAATATGACAATCTTTAACGCGAGGTTAACTGGTCGTGACCAGGAAAGTACAGGTTTTGCATGGTGGGCTGGTAATGCAAGACTAATTAATTTATCTGGAAAATTATTAGGGGCTCACGTAGCACATGCTGGTTTAATTGTTTTATGGGCAGGAGCAATGAATTTATTTGAAGTTTCACATTTTGTTCCTGAAAAACCTATGTACGAACAAGGTTTCATTTTATTACCTCATTTAGCCACATTAGGATATGGAGTCGGACCAGGAGGTGAAGTTATTGATACGTATCCATACTTTGTAAGTGGAGTTATTCATTTAATTTCATCCGCTGTGTTAGGATTTGGTGGAATTTACCATTCTTTAGTAGGTCCAGACACTCTTGATGAATCTTTTCCTTTCTTTGCATATGAATGGAAAGATAAAAATAAAATTTCCAGTATTTTGGGAATACATTTAGTTTTATTAGGACTTGGCGCTCTTCTTTTAGTTTTTAGAGCATCAACTGGGGGAATTTATGACACATGGGCCCCGGGTGAGTATCGCAACAGCCCCTTATTTTAATAATTAATAAAAATAAGTAAATTGAAAAAATTGCAAAAAATTTATAATCTTACACTCTTTTATTTTTTATCCCCCTATTCTTCCAAGGAAAAACTCAAAGGGAAAAAAGAGATAATATAAAAAAATAAATAATTTGCAGCGACAAATTTTAAATGTTGTACAGAGACTTAGAAAAAAAAGGGGGGACCCAAAACCATTTTCAATGGCTTTGGGTCCCGACGGACACCGAAATTTATTTCGGTGTCCTCGATTTTTAAAAAATCCCCTTTTTCCTAAATTTTTAATGTTTATTAAATTGCTTTTTCTTTTTCCCTGTAAAGGAAAAGACTTATAAACAATAACATAGTCCGTGTTCTAATAAAAATTAGATATACCATGGGTTTTAACGTCTAAAGCTACCCAAATAATTAAAAATTATTTGTAAAAACTCTGCTTAAACGGAAAATTGTTAATATATAATAAGAAAATTCCGTGCTAAATTTGATAACAGGTGGCCTTTTTATCAGATTATGAAAATTTATCTATTTCCCGCCTTCCCTCCAATTTCTATGGCCATTATATACATATGCAAAGCGTCGAATTTATGAGACGCTTTGATTAATGGCCATAGAAATTGGAGGGAAGGCTGTCATTTTTAAATGATCTTTTAAACATTCTTTTAAAAATTCTTTTAAACATTTGTTTAAACGTTCTTTTAAAATATACATTTATTTAAACGTTCTTTTAAACATTCTTTTAAACATTCTTTTAAACGAGAACACTAAAATGAATTTTTGTGGTTTGGAGCCCGCAATTAAAAATTAAAAAATGATGCCGCTTGCGCCTCCTTTATAAAAATTTATGGGTTCTTTAATAGAAAATCTTTTTGTTTTAAACTTGCCGGGTATTTACATGATTTATAATGTTTTAACTTCTAAAATCTATATTGGAGAAGCCGATTTTATAATTGAACGTATTAGTTCTCATGTGGGGGATTTTGAAAATAATTATCATGATTGTTATGCTTTAATGCAAGAATTGAATAAACAAAAACCATTTAATTTTCAAAGAGGGCGCAAGCGGCATTTTTATTTTAGCTTTAAACCCATTATGGAAATATAATAAAACATTATGAATTGACATTCAAGACGAAATTATTAATCTTATTCCCGAAGAGTATCGTTATAACGAACGATATTCTGGTGCTACTAAAAAAGTACAAGTTGATTGGAATTTAGATTTTAACGGCAAAACTTATACTTCAATAAATTTATTATTAAAAGATTATAATAAAGTAAAAAAAACAAAGTATTCAGGAACCAATTTTCGTCGTAGTTTAAGAAAAAATCTTCTTTCAGATATAACAGATAATTCAAGTTATCCTATAGTATCTCAAACAACTACTATGCCTTTACCAGCTTTTAATCAACTAAAACAGGCAATTAATCAGGTTTTAAAAACAAAATCACAAACAACAATTTTTCCTATTGAAAAACAAAATGATTTAATGGTTTATTCCAATCCTGGTATTTATTCAATTAAAGATTTAGTAACTTTAAAAATATATTGGGGACAAACAATTAATTTTTTATATTGAGCTGGTTATTTTATTAATCATTTTCGTATTTTAGATCCAGTAAAATTAAAAAATGATCAAAGTTTTATAAATATTAAATTGTTAAAATTAGCAAAAACTAATAAACAATTAAAATTCACCATGGAAATAATTGGAATAAAAGACCAAGAAACGCGCCTTAAATTAGAGAAAGACAAAATTAAAAAGACGAGGACACCGAAATAAATTTCGGTGTCCGTCGGGACCCAAAGCCATTGAAAATGGTTTTGGGTCCCCCCTCCTTCTCATTTAATTCTTAATGATGATCAATCTAATTTAAACAGTTTTACTACTCATGCTAGTTATAAAAATATTCGTTATACTGATTTGAATCAGGTAAGATTGGCATTAAATAACGATCGTAAAGCAAGAGGAGAAAAAATAATACCGGCAACAACGTTTAATCGTATGATTAAAAATAATGAAATTCCTGAGATAACTGATCTAAAACAAGTATTGCTTTATAACCAGGAAGATACTAAACTGAGAACGGCTGGAGGAAATTGGGCGCCAAGCGCGGTTTGGTTTAAAGGAATTGTTTTTGAAAGTCGAAGTAGAGTAGTTAAACTTGGTTTAGCTGGTAGTACTAAAACCGTTCGTCGAAATATACAAGATAAAACGGATAAAGGTTATTGAAATCCAAAAGAGGTTGAATCTGAATTACTTAAAATATATGGTTTGCGTTTGGAACAAGATGTACCAAAAAAAGAATTAGATTTATTTATACAAAAGTATCAAATTAAAAAAAAAGAATAAGGCAATTTATTAAAAATAAAGCTTCGCTGCTTCGCAGGAATATTAAAATAAAAGCTTCGCTGCTTCTTCGGAATAATAAAATAAAAGAATATTGAACTAAAAGGGGGGACCCAAAACCATTTTCAATGGCTTTGGGTCCCGACGGACACCGAAATTTATTTCGGTGTCCTCGTCTTTTTTACCCTTTTTCTAAGCCCTTTGTTGATGGGCGTTCATCCTTATTATTTTTTTCTCTCCTAAAAACTATTCCTTAAAAAAAACCCGTTTCGGGCAATAAATTGCTTTTCTTTTGCCCGCTTCGGGCAATAAATTGCTTTTCTTTTGCCCGCTTCGGACAATAAATTGTCTTTCTTTTAGGCTTATTTTGAGAGAGTGATTTAAAACGAAATTTAGAGGCCACCAGTTAATTAAAAATGCCTAACGACTATTGATTTGACGGTAAAATTCGTCAAATCAATAGAATGATATCATCATTCGAAAAAGCAGAGATCCTTAAAAAAAGGGTAAAGATATAGTCTAATCTGTCATAAAAATGGCAGCGGAATACAACCGAAATAAGATTAAAATTCTTATTGAAATATAAATGGGAGACGTAAGAATAATTACTAATCCAACTTTAAAAGCTTCGGTAATTTTTGGATATTTATTGAAATCGCCATTTGGAGGTGATGGATGGATTGTAAGTGTTGATAACATGGAAGATGTAATAGGTGGTCACATTTGGATTGGAGTTTCACTTGTTATTGGGGGTATATTCCACATTTTAACAAAACCATTTGGGTTTTTAGCCTAAGCTCAAGCTATAAAAAATTATAGTTTAGGAGCGGTATCATTAATGGCTTTCATCGCAACTTGTATGTCATGGTTTAATAATACTGTATACCCTAGTGAGTTTTACGGTCGATAGGGCCAATCTTGATATTAAAACCAAGAAATTACTCTACCTAAACGGAGAATCTTATTTTAAAAATTTGGAAATTCCGTACCAAAAACAAAATAATTATAAGTAAACGATGGATTTAAAAATTTCAATTAAAGCTGGTTTATATATAATTACATGTCTTGTGACCAACAAAATTTATATTATCCAAATTTAATGTCCTCTAGATGAACTTGGTAGACATGCGAATAAATTGGCAAACATTCTCACACGGATTGCCCTGAAATGCAAAAAGATTTTAATAAACATGGTCCAGAATCTTTTCGTTATGAGAAGATACTGGATGTAGATAATTCACAATTAAGTGAAAAGAAATAACGTTTAAAACCGTAAAATGAACGACTTAAAAAATATTCAACTAATTGTCTTTACCACAAACCCTCAGTAATACCAATCGTATCCTACTTTCAATGTGTTTGTTAAGTTAATGATGTAGAATATCAAACTTTGAGAGAAGCGAAACGCCAAACTTTTTTTTCTAAAACAAATTTTATTCAAAAATTAAATCATAATGAGCCTGATTTTAAAAGAGTAGAAAAGATAGTTATTCATATTAGACGATCTAAATGTATTGTGGTTAATAGCGTTGTATATCTAACTAAGGCAACTAAAGTGTTTAAAATTCATTTTAAGATTATCAAGAAATATTTAGAGAATCGTAATGAGTAACAAAGATTTTCAACATTATGAGAATGAAGTACACGCGAACTTATCCCATTATTCATAAGATCAGTAATCTAATAGGTAACCTTAACTTTTTGTTTTTAATATGTATATATCATTGTATATTTTTTTTGCATTTCATTTTTTGAGGGACAAAAGAGCATTTTTGGCAGTTTTATACCGTGTTGGATAAAAAAACCTAACTAAAGTGAAGAACCAGTGAACTGTTCCCAAAGTTTATTTAAAATTATGAGTTAACAGGTCTAAAGACTAATCTAAGAAGATATAACAGTAGAGGCTTCTATTTAGTGTTTGTTCCTTTTCTGTAAAAACGATCAGAAGGAATTAACTTATACAGAAGTAAGATATAGTCTAATCTTTATAAAAAATATAAAGCAGCATTATAATCAATCATTAAATTCTCGATGATTTATAGCGAGATAAATTAACCGTTTATCTGAATTATTTGCCTACAGGTCCTGAAGCTTCGCAAGCGCAAGCATTTACTTTTTTAGTTAGAGACCAAAGACTTGGTACAAATGTATCATCCGCGCAAGGACCTACCGGCTTTTAAATTAAGAGCATATATTATTACAAAGATATATAAAATAAAACTATATGCTGAAAAATTTTTGTTATTTCAATACTATTAAAAAAAATTGATGCAAGTTACTTTGGTTGTTCTGTGTTATCTCCAAAACCACCTCTAAATTGAAAAACACAAGAAACACATAAAGCAACAATGAGTGAAAATTTGAAATATGAGTTGTTAAAATATATTTTCTACTCTAAAAATAATCAGCATTTTTCGTTTTAAAAAACCGAAAAATCAACGACTACATGTTTTATTTCCTTTTTACCTAAAACAAATCAAAGATTGATGAAAAAAAAGAATCAAAGATTGACAAAAAAAAAGAATCTAGAAAAAGCCGCCATCGATTAGAATCCCTACCCAGCCATCGAATGATCCCATGCCATTTATTGCATGGGATCCCTACCCAGCGATCCCATGCAATAAATGGCATGGGATCGCCGGCAAAATCTAAATCTTTCCATATTTTAATATGGAAAGATTGACGGAAAAAAGGAATCAAAGATTCCTTTTTTCCTAGAAAAAAAGGAATTAAAGATTCCTTTTTTCTAGATTTTTTTTTTCCTTTGATTCCTTTTTTTCTAGGAAAAACGAAATCGCTTTGCGATTTCGTTTTTCCGTCAATCTTTCCATATTAAAATATGGAAAGATCGGGGTCAAACCTAGCAAAAAAATAGTCTTCGATTACTTTTTTTATGACAAAAAAAAAATCAAAGATGGACAAAAAAAAGGAATCTAGAAAAAGCAGCCATCGGAAAAAAAATCTTTGATTTTTTTTTTCGATGGCTGCTTTTACGACGGAAAAAAAAAATCGAAGATGGACAAAAAAAAGGAATCTTCAATTCCTTTTTTTTTAGATTTTTTTTTTCCTTCAATTCCTTTTTTTTTAGATTTTTTTTTTCTAGGAAAAAGAATTCATGCTAGCATGGATGAAGACATTTAGAGGCTCTCTGGGTGGGCCTCACAGAAAAAAGGAAACCATGGCCATAACCTAAAAAAAAAGAGCCGATGGCTTTTTATATTGTCAATTAATTTAAATCGCCATGGTTTCAGTTTAAAGAGATTTGAATGTCCGTAGGGGATTGCTATTTAATAATAAAAAATGGTGGTCCCCCTTTTTCCCGTCACAAAACTAAAAACTTGCTCTCCCATTTGGTAAATGATATAGTCTGAACTTTTATACGTAAGCCGCCTAAATTTTTAGATCTCTGCCTTGCACGTTCTATAAAAATTTTTATAATATTGTTTTTGAGGTCTATCAAAATTTGGTGGGGAAATGAAGAAAATTTTTGATATTCAAAAAACCCATAAAAAAACATATAAAAGAAAATTTTTTTTAAGTAAATTTTAAAATCATTAAGTTTTATAAGAATGAGATGAACATAAAATTTATGATAAAAAAAAACACACTTGAGGTAAATATCTGATGCGTTCTCCTACAGGTGAAATCGTATTAGGGGGAGAAACAATGCGGTTCTGGGATTTACGTGCACCATGGCTTGAACCATTACGTTCAGCAAACGGATTAGATGTTCGTAAACTTAAAACCGATATTCAGCCTTGGCAAGAACGCCGTGCCGCTGAATATATGACTCACGCTCCACTGGGTTCTCTAAACTCAGTAGGAGGAGTTGCAACCGAAGTTAATGCAATTAACTATGTATCTCCACGTAGTTGGTTAGCAACAAGTCACTTTTGTTTAGGATGGTTCTTTTTTGTTGCACACCTTATAACAATAGGGTCATTTAACAGATCGTTAAATAAGAAAAATAACGAAAAAATGATAATAAAACTAAATGCTGGGACTGATAATTAAAACAATACCAATTGGTAAAAATTTGTTTTTATAAGAATCAGCATTTTTCGGAGTTTTATGATGTACTCGCCTTATTTTAAAACGGTCCGTTATAGAACTTTGAAAGATCAACGACTACATGTTTTATCTTTTAATTCACAATCTCTCTTAGATAATGAAAGGAAAGGGAAAAAAAAGAATGATATAGTCTGAACTTTTATAAAGCTTCGTTTCAGTTTTTAGAGCATTTTTTCGTGAATTAAAAATCCACGAGAAAGGCGATATTTAAAAATATGCTACGCCCTTTATTCCATTTATGAAATTTATTGACGGACTCCCTCTCAAAGCGCATGCATCAATTGCTTTGAGAGAGGGTCCTGTTTTAAAACCGAAGACAAATAAAAGAAAATCGGAATAATAATAATAAAAAGGATATTATAGGTTATTTTGATTAAAACAAAATTGTTTCCATGCTGGAAGAGCTAGAGCTGCAGCAGCAGGATTTGAAAAAGGAATCCCGAGAGAGAGTGAACCAGTATATAATAATTATGTACCATTAAGTATTAATACTTAGATGAAAAAAATAAGCAAATTGCGAAAACGATAAAAATTTAATTCGCATCTCAACAAGGAGTTCAGAGACTATTTATTTAAATTTATTCTCATTAATATTTATGATATAGTCCGCACTTTTAGGAATAAAAGTTGTACGCGTATTCATGCCACCATTAGATTAATATAAAAAATAAAATCTAATATTTATTTTAAGGGTCATAATTTTAAAAGTTGTCGAAAAAATAGGGAAAAAAAATTTTATCATCACCAAGAATTTTGCCAGCGATACCGTACCATTTAAGGTATGGTATCATTTGATAACCGGCAAAATTAGGGAAAAATTAAAATTTTCCCCTGGATCTTTTCATATTTTAATATGGAAAGATTTTTTTGGCTAACTTTTATTTATTGAATAAATAGGTGTTCTTGGGTCCGTAATTTTTAGGTTTTGCCATAGATGATGTAAAACCGTCGGTTTTTTACTAGCCCTCTGGAAATATTGCTATTTTAATTTAACAAATAAGAATTAGGACATCCAAATCTATTTGGATGTCCGTGGAGGACCGCCATTTTTCAATTGGCGGTCCTCTCCTTTTTACTCATAGCGAGCCTATACTTTTTACTTTCTTATTTTTTAAAAGGTTTAGCCTTCTTTTTAATTAATAAAATCTAACGAGTATTTTCTCTTTCTATTGGGACTGCTCTTTTCTGTCCTACAAAAAAAAAATATTTGTTAACCGAACTAAGCAAAAAATCAGAGGAGCGCAATTTTAAAAATAAAAAAAAACAAATATGGAAAGGGATTTTATTAAATTTTCCATGTTTATTTTTCGACAGTTTTTTCCTTTGTAAAAAAAACCTCCAATTTATTTTTTTTCGAGGTAAGCAAAAAAAAATCCTTGCAAGCAAGGATTTTTTTTTCACGGGAAAATCCTTGCTTGCAAGGATTTTCCCTCGCTTTGACTTATCAAAGCTTACCGTCGCGCTCTTCTCATTTTTAAAAAATTGAGAAGAGCGCGTATTTATCATTGTTTTTTTAATATCTCGTCTGCCATTTTGTTTTTTACAAAAACGCATTATGTTTAGTGTTGTTTAAGATTTCCCATTCTATTTTAATGTCTTTTATAACGTCTTTGTAACGATCCTTACATTGTGAAAATATGGAAAGATCCAGGGAAAAAAATCGGTCTGGGGAGAGAAAAGAAAATTGCCATTTTTGGTCGATTTGAATTTGAGATAATCGATCAAAAATGGCAATTTTCTTTTCTCTCCCCATTGATTTTTTTTAGTTTTTCAAACTGGTTAAGGCAAAAAAAGAGAGATATTATAAAAGCCAATGTCAAATTTTGAAAAAGGTTTTAGTAAGTTAAATTCTTACTAAAACCTATAATATAAAAAATACGAAAAAAGACCAAAAATAAGATGATTTGGAGCTAATATTTAAGATCAAAGAAAAAGTATAAAAACACCCATTTAAGCAAAAAAGGGACAAGATCTCTGAAATTAATTACAAATCAATTCCGAGGTTAAAAAAACAAAAGAAAAATACCCAGAAAACCTATTTTTATTTGAATAATGCGGCAAAAAAAAAAGCGATTGAAGGATGAAATTCTCCCTATTTTCCTTTTATAAACAGTAAAGAGAGCTAAAAAGAAAAAAAAGATAAGGAAATTCTCCCCCTTCTTATTAAAAAAATCGAGGAAAGAGCGAATACGTAAATGCCAGATTATTTTTTTCCCCATTTTTTCCAAATTTGATATTTTGGAAGAACGACAAAAAAAATAAAATGATTAGAAACGCTCTCTTCATTTCTTTTTCTCTTATGGTTGTTTTATTATTCCCAAATTTTTGATTTGGGAATAACGAAGCATTCTCGTTTTTTTATTATTGAATCGTCGGGACATGCAATCTGTTTTTTTTTTATTAAAATCGCTTCGAAAAGTTAAATATGAAAAAACTTGCCCAGACTCAATTTTTTTTCAATTTGACCCAAGAATAAGTTTGATGTGAAAAATAAAGAAAGTGATCAGGAGCCTGATTTTAATAAATTCAAGAACTTTAGTCATAAAAACTAAGGAAAAAAGCGATGGAAAAATCTACCGATTTTTCCCGTCTGCCCCTGTCGTTTTTGTGACCAGATCTGATCCGCACCATCGGAAAAAAGGAATCTAGAAAAAGCAGCCATCGGAAAAAAAAATCTAGAAAAAAAGGAATCGAAAAAAAAAGAATCTAGAAAAAGCATCGAGATTTTTTTTTCCTTCGATTCCTTTTTTCGGTCGATCTTTCCAGCTTAAAATGGTCATCAATTAGAATCCCTACCCAGCGACCCGATATGATTGATAATGATATCGGATCATTCGATATCCGACAAAATCTCGAAAAAAAGGAATCTAGAAAAAGCCGCCATCGATTAGAATCCCAACCCAGCCATCGAATGATCCCATACCATTTATTTCATGGGATCGCTGGGTAGGGATTCTAATCGATGGCTACTTTCACGACCGAAAAAAAAAAAATCTAAATCTTTCCATATTAAAATATGGAAAGATTTAGATTTTTCTTTTCCGATGGATTTTTTTTCTAAATTACTTTTTTCTTGGTTTCTTTTTCGACTTGTCGGTTTATTTTTTGATTCTCCCAAAATCAAAAATTTAGGGAGAATCGGTTGTTTTTTCCTCGCAATTTTTTTCTCTCTCCCCATTGATTTTTTTTTCCGATGACCATTTTCAGCTGGAAAGATCTTCATATGTGGTTACAAAAACGACAAGGGCAGATGGAAAGATCTTCATATGTGGTCACAAAAACGATGTGGGCTAAAACTATTATTTTTAATAGTGGGTAATAAGGACCTTGTAACTAGTCTGCTATCTCTAAATAGTTTAAAATTTTTGGAGAAGAAAGTCTATGTAAAAAATCTAAAGTAAACTATGGTCATCATTTAAATTATTGCGTTTAGAAAGGAAGCGAAATTTTCCCGGGCCTTAAAAATAAAAAAGAAGCAATCCGAAAAAAATACTTAAGAGATAAACCTTCTAACCCGTGATAACAATGGTTTTTAAAATTAGGAAAAAATCTAAATGGTTGAATCCCTTTTCTTTCCCATCTAATTTAATGGACAATTCGAAGTAATGTCCTTTCCCATTTGTTTGTACTAGTCTAATATTGCTGGGTGATTAGATTATCGAGTAAAAATGAGAACCCTGTCTATTAATAATATACCAGGTTTGTTGGTACAAAATGAGAGTCTTACTAAAAATTGTGAGTCCAATAGGTGAAACAAAAATTACATATAGGGAAAAGGGGAGCCGACATTTGTAAACAAGATAAGAAAAAGAAGACAATGGCGAAGCCTTACCAACATTAAAATTTATAAAAATGTCCTCTATTTTATAAAATTGAGGAAACGATTTTTTTCAAAAAAATTTCTGACCGAAAACCAAAAAAAATTATTCTCCCTTCTCCCGGAAAGGGAGAGGGGGAATAATTCTCTTCGGTTTTTTATTTTTGGATGTTTTTCAAATCAAAAAATTAGGAAGAACGTTGAGCTACGCGGTTTTTGAAACGCTCTTTATAAAGGAAATTTTTGTCATATTTGAAAATGTATCGAAATTACCATGGTTTTTTATTTCTAATTAATATTTTATTCCGAGGTCCATCCGCAAACAATTCCATTATAGAAGAAGACATTCAGGAGGTCTGCAAAAATTTATGGGCCCCGACGGATATCAAAATTAAAAAAATTTTTCCTGCCTTTTTTTCAATTTTTTAATTTTGATATTCGTCGGAACTTCCTCTTTTTAAACTATATAGTATATTTATTATTTAAATTTCTACCTGGGCTGATTAAAAATAAACCTGGGAAGGAGTTTTGGCAAAAATCTTTTCGAAAATGAGAAAAGTTTGACGGTAAGCTTTGATAACTCAAAGCGAGGGAAAATTCTTGCAAGCAAGGATTTTCCCGAAAATCCTTGCTTGCAAGAATTTTTTTTTTTGCTTCCTTCCAAAAAAATTATTTTAATATATCTTTTATTACGATATGTTATTCTCTGTTTTTTATTTTTATTACAGACGAACCTTTTTTTAAAGTGTGTTTTTTAAAAAATCGACGGACATTCAAATTAATAGATGAATGCATTTGGATATCCGTCGATTTTTGAAATTTCCTTTATTTTTTTTGGACTACTCATTAATTTATAATTTTATAGATAAACTACTTTATAAATAGATAAAAAAATTTTATTATTAAATTCACAATTAATAATGAATCTTTTTACTTTATCTTTTCCGTAAAAAGATATTCTCTATTAAACTATTAAGTCAGTTTGACTTTTAATATAATCTCAAGCAAACTATTAATAAAAGTAAAATTTATTAAATTACTAATTGTATTGGGCAACAGATTGTGGTTATTATTTAGTGTAACAAGAGATATACGATAAACGTTAATTATATTTACGTTTTCTCATAAATTATAAGATAACGGTTTTATAGTGTTGAAGTAATGTTGCCAGGCTTAGTATCTAAGATATTTATATTCATTTACGAAACAAGCGTGTCAGATCACGTGTTTCCGTACCGAGCGTCGAGGGTATAACCCAAGATGTAAAGAGAGCAACTCGGTATTATTTTGTAATTAAAGAGGAAGGTACTTCTTTAATGCATGAAAAAATCATCTATGGTAAGGGTGACCGAATCCAATTCCCTCCTAATAGTGAGTGTTCAATAGACCAAGTCTAAGTTAAGTTGATAATCATAGTTATATGATTTATTAAAATTATATTTAGTAAGAACACGGGTTATTTCTAGGCGGTACAAAATACATTGCAGTTTTATAAGAGAAGACCCAATGGGGTTTTTAGGGTACCTAAGAATGATAAATTCTCAATAATAAATAAACTGGTAAGGGATAAGCTATAAATATTATAATAACTCAATTGAATGAATTATTAAAATTATAATATACATGGATACCCTCTAGGACACCTGTGAAAAAGCAAAGGTGCTAGTTGTTTCAGTATATGGCAACTAGTAATAGCCGACTGACATGCTTTAATGGCAGATTATGGCGACGCGCCGAAGAGGCGGCTGAATTTCAGGAAGCCCACGGAACGAATCATCGTATCAATTCTCAAACCAGCACACCGGCGATAACGACGACTATATATATATTTATAGTCCTCGGAGGAGGCAATATGGATGGTTATTTGATGTAAATAATATTGATATTTATGAGAACATTAAGATAGAAAATATTTCACGTATTAGAGGAGATTTCCATTCATGGATTAATCTTGACTATTTAAATTATATTTTCTTGATGAAGCGAAAGCGAAGAATGTTGCAATTCTTTTGGCAAAGAATTGTCAAAGTACGGGGAGGAGCCGTATGACCGGAAATTGTCTTGTACGGTTCTGGGAGGGCGACCCCTCTGTGCCTTTTTCGGAAGGTATGGAGGATGATCTACTCCGACAATTGCCGGTTTAAAAATACTAATTAGGTTACAAAACTATCGAATGATCCCATGCCATTTATTGCATGGGATCGCTGGGTAGGAATTCTAATTGATGGATGATGCTTTTACGACGGAAAAAAAAAAATCGAAGATTGACAAAAAAAGGAATCTTCGATTCCTTTTTTTTGTCAATCTTCGATTTTTTTTTCCTTCGATTCTTTTTTTTTTAGGAAAAACGAAATCGCATAGCGATTTCGTTTTTCCGTCAATCTTTCCATATTAAAATATGGAAAGATCGAGATTTTTTTTTCCTTCCATTCCTTTTTTTCTAGGAAAAACGAAATCGCTATGCGATTTCGTTTTTCCGTCAATCTTTCCATATTAAAATATGGAAAGATCGAGATTTTTTTTTGATAAGTACTGACAGACATTACAATTTTTTCGAAATTTTAAATCAATAGGTGTGTAACGAAACGAAATTTCAGCTTTTTCATCAAAAAAAAGAAAATATTTCTAATTAGCGATCGCATCCTTCACTTAAAAAAAAGATTAAGGACGAGGAAACCTGGAGTATTTTTTACTAGGGGTCCATACGAAAAAAATCTCATAAATGAAATTTTTTTCTCAATCAAAAAATTGTGTTTGTAGAGGACTGTTATTATTAATATTGCGAGCCTCTACGACTTGATATCTAATGAGGAAACGCAAAAAATAAAACGATTGCAGAAAATATTTATTTTTCACGCCCACGTCGTTTTTGTGACTACATATGAAGATCTTTCCATCTGCCCATGTCGTTTTTGTGACCAGATCTGATCACAAAAACGACATGGGCATACAGGAAAAAAAAATGAATAAAATCCATTTTTTTTTACCTTATTGTTGTTTTCTTTTTTTTCCTTCCCCATTCTCTTCTTGTAAAATCCATCGGAAAATTACTACATCTATATAAAACACACAACTTAAAATAGCGTGTACCGAAAAACTCAAAATAACTGCGCGCTTTATTTTGGGTCCTTATTTCTTTTCCCATCTGCCCCTGTCGTTTTTATGACCACATATATATGTGGTCACAAAAACGACGTGGGAGACAAAAAAACAATTTGCCATAAATGTCCAACTCTCAAAAAAAAAACTTTCCAGAGTAAAAATAAAAATTGCCATTTAGACAAAAACGAAAATTCTTAGGATCTTTTTCATTAAAATTTCTTTGTTATGAATGGAATTTGTCATAAAAAAAAATCAAAAATTATGATATTTCAAAATAATTGTTTTAAACCATTTTCTCCAGAATCAACACGGTTTTTGGAAAAACAAAAAAAAAGGGTTCCACGATATTTAATTTCTAACTCTGATGGACACATTAATAAATTGATGTGTCCTTATAATGAATATTCTGTATCTAAAAAAAAAATTATAAATGCAACTAATAATGCATTAGAAAAAAATTCGCTTAACCGTTCGAATGCTTCATCTTCGTCTCATTCTTCTTCGTTAGTAAAAAATAAAGAAGAAAAGGTTAAAAAGGAAGAAAAACAGGAAAGTGAATTAGTTTATACATGTGAAACAGGTAACTATCATACTTTTTGTCCAATAAGTTGTGTTGCTTGGCTTTTCTCGAAGATAACCGATTCATTTTTTTTAGTTATAGGAACAAAAACTTGCGGTTATTTCTTACAAAATGCATTAGGAGTTATGATTTTTGCCGAACCTAGATATGCAATGGCGGAATTAGAAGAAAGTGATATTGCAGCTAAATTAAATGATTATAAAGAATTAAAACGTTTATGTTTACAAATAAGACAAGATCGTAATCCTAGTCTAATTGTATGGATTGGTACGTGTACAACTGAAATTATTAAAATGGATTTGGAAGGTATGGCACCTAAAATCGAAAATGAAATTCAAATTCCTATTATTGTTGCGCGTGCAAATGGATTAGATTACGCTTTTACACAAGGAGAAGATACGGTTCTCGCCGCGATGGCATATCGTTGTCCAAGCATTGAAAAGACAAACGAGAAGGCTGTATTAGAAAAAGAATCTACCGAAAAATCCCCAAAATTAGTCTTATTTGGATCCGTTCCAAGTACCGTTGAAACACAATTAAAGTGCGCTTGCGCAGTATAGTTGAACTATCAATTTTTATAAGCCTTCCTACCTAAATTGAAAATTTAGGTAGGAAGGCTTATAAAAATTGATAAGATTCGGTTATTATTAATGAAATCGTTATAACTATTACCTAATAAAAATAATTCAAAAACAAAAAGAATGTATCATAAAATAAGCTCTAAACAAAGACAAATAAAAATATTGAGGGAACTATAGCATGTTAAAAGCGATATTTTGAATAGGTTATAAATTGCTAATTTATTGATGTGTTCAATAACAAATTGTGCGATAATTAGCATCAATCTGATTATGTATGTATTAATTACTATTATCAACAACTTTTGATTGTGCAAATGTAGTGTTAAACTACGAAATTTATTTTTAATAAATTTCTGGCTCAATAATATCCTATTCATTTTAGTCAACTATATGAACGTAAGAAACTGGTTAAAGTCATCTAGTATTTGTTAAGTCTTCAAATCACGATTTAATCAAAACAATTATTATCTTTTTCCGGGACACCTGCATACTGCAGGTCCCGACGGATTATTTGAGGCCTTATAAGGCCTCAAATAATCCCAGGGGCCTGCTTTGCAGACCTCGACAGAAAAAAAATAAAAGTTTTACTCTTTCCTCTTTAGTTGGAAAAAAATCAAACTAGATCTTTCCATATTAAAATATGGAAAGATTGACGGAAAAACGCAATCGCAAAACGATTGCGTTTTTCCGATTCCTCGCTTCTATAAACGGAAGAAACAAAAAGTGCTTTTTTTCTCTAGGACGGAACGAAACCTGGTTGGTGAGTATTATTTTTTTTTTGGGACTTATTTTTGTCGAAAAAAAAAAAGAAATTAACAATTTTTAGACTTGTCCCAAAATTTTTTCTTCGTAGTTAAGCCAATCGGCAAGAAAAAACCGACCAATTAGGTATATATTAGATTATCCTATATTTTTTCCTGTTTTCTCCCCATTTTTTAAAAAATGGGGAGGAAACGCCCAAATCTTAAATGGTATAAAAATAAAATGCCCAATCGGTCGTTTTTTTGGTTGATTTTTTGAAGACTAAAAACTCGAACCCGAAAAATTATTTTGGCGAAAAGTGGCAACGCTTATTATAAGCTTGATTTATGACCAGAAGAGGTCTGTAATAATTAATTGCTGATTTTTTAGGAGCGGAACCATATTTTTATGCATGATTAAAGAGTTTTTTTTAACGTTATGTACAAAAATGAAATTATAAATCCTTTTGGCGTAATTATATTAAAGCTATTTTAATCAATTTAAAATTATCAAAATTCTTTTTTTTTAGATATTATCTGCACCATAGGAAAAAAGTAATCTTCGATTACTTTTTTCCGTCAATCTTTCCATATTAAAATATGGAAAGATCTAGAAAAAAAAATCAAAGATTTTTTTTTCGACGGGAAAAGAAGCCCTGCAAGCAAGGCTTCTTTTCTCCTAATTTTGCTGGTTATGGTATAATACCATCACCTTTAGGTGATGGTATCGCCGGCAAAATGCTTGGTGCGGATAAGATCGGGGTAAAACCTAGCAAAAAAATAATCTTCGATTACTTTTTTTATGACAAAAAAAAATCAAAGATGGATAAAAAAAAGAAGCAAAGATTCTCTTTTTTCTAGATTTTTTTTTCTAGGAAAAACGAAATTGCTATGCAATTTCGTTTTTCCGTCAATCTTTCCATATTAAAATATGGAAAGATTTAATTTTCCCAAATCTAAGTTTTTTACTATTTTTTAAAATAAATGGTAAAAAACCCAGGATCTTTCCATATGCCCCTGGGGCTTAAAATATGGAAAATATGACGAAAAAAAAAAATCGAAGGGAAAAATTTTGATTTTTTTCGTTTAATTGGGAAAGAACTTTAAGGCTCGCGAATTATTCATTGGCCAGTAAACCGTCAATATAAAAAATGCCCAATCGGTCTTTTCTATCGCGAGCCAAGTTTTAACCATATATGCTAGAATAAATTTATAATAGCCATATGATATATAAATATCAAATAAGGTTAGAGAACAAGTGGTTTTATAGATCAAAGAACGAGAACACTTAGTTTCATTTTAGAATTAAAAAAACAAGGTATTCAAGTGTCTGGTTGGTTACCATCTCAACGTTACGAAGAACTACCAGCTTTAGGAGAAGGCGTTTATGTTTGTGGAGTTAATCCATTTTTGAGTAGAACCGCAACAACATTAATGCGAAGAAGAAAATGTCGTTTAATTGGCGCTCCATTTCCAATAGGAGCTGATGGTAAATAAATGCCCACTTTCATTCTACTTTTTATGATTAAGTTTACGAAAAGCTAAAAAATTAAAGGTAAAAAGAATAATCAGTGTAATTATAAAATTGCAAAAAATCAAATTTGAAAATTTGCATCCCTAATTAAAAAGGTTCAGAGACTAAGTTTTTAATATTGCTTCAATCATAATCAGAATAAGCAATCATGACATAGTCCATATAATAATAAAAATTATTTTGAAAATGACACGAGCTTGGATCGAAAAAATTGGTTTGGTTTTAGGAGTTAAAATGAAAGGATTAGAAGAACGTGAACAAAAAATCTGGGATAGCCTCGAAACTACTTATGGAAATTTAATTCGTGGAAAGTCTGTATTTTTTATGGGTGACAATTTGTTAGAAATTTCTTTAGCATGATTTTTAATACGCGCGGGAATGATTGTTTATGAAATTGGAATCCCATATCTTGATCGTCGTTTTCAAGCTGCAGAACTTGAATTATTAGAAAAAACTTGTGTTGAAATGAATGTTCCAATTCCACGGATTGTTGAAAAACCAGATAACCTTTTTCAATTACAACGAATTTGAAGCTTAAACCCAGATCTTGTGATTACTGGACTTGCGGTTAGTAATCCATTACAATATCGAGGTATAAATACTAAGTGGAGTACTGAATTAGTGTTTAGTTTAATACATGGATTTACAAATTCAAAGGATTTACTTGCACTTATAACAAGACCGCTGGTTCGAGAAAACGTATTACAAAGTATTCCGGCATAATCACTTTAATTAATTAGAAACTAAAAAATGCAAGAACTCGAGAATTTTTTGCCTCCCTTTTCCAGGGGAGAAGAGATAAAAAAACCTCTAATTTTTGTTTGAGGTAAGCTTTGATAAATCAAAGTGAGGGAAAATCCTTGCAAGCAAGGATTTTCCCGTTGAAAAAAAATCCTTGCTTGCAAGGATTTTTTTTTGCTTACCGTTGCGTTATTCCGATTTAAAATTGGAAAGAGCTAGGAAAAATCCTTACTTGCAAGAATTTTTCCGTCTGCCCATGTTGTTTTTGTGATCATATATATGGTCACAAAAACATGGGCAGACGGGAAAAAAAGAGAACTCTTTTTTTTCCTCCTATTTTTTTTGAATTATTCCCAAATTTTTGATTTGAGAAAAACATAGATTTCTCCATCAAAATTGGAGAAATCTAGAAAAAAAGAAATCTTTGATTTCTTTTTTTCGACGGGAAAAGAAGCCCTGCTTGCAGAGCTTCTTTTCCCCTAGATCTTTCCATATTTTTAATATGGAAAATATGACGGAAAAACGAAATTGCTATGCAATTTTGTTTTTCCTAAAAAAAAAGGAATCGAAGGAAAAAAAAAATCTAAATCTTTCTATATTTTAATATAGAAAGATTTAGATTTTTTTTTTCGGTCGTAAAAGTAGCCATCGATTAGAATCCCTACCCAGCGATCCCATGAAATAAATGGCATGGGATCATTCGATCGCCGGCAAAATCTAGAAAAAAAGAAATCTTCGATTTCTTTTTTTCTAGATTTTTTTTTTACTTCATAAAAGCATCCATCGGAAAAAAAATCTTTGATTTTTTTTCCGATGGATGCTTTTTCTAGATTCCTTTTTTTTGTCAATCTTTGATTTTTTTTCCGATGGCGGCTTTTTCTAGATTCCTTTTTTTCGACGGAAAAAAAATCGAAAGATATATTATCGATTGTTTTAACATTCACCAATAAAATGAACCACTAAATTGGCAGTTGATTTGAGACCATTTTAAATGGTCTCAAATCAACTGCCAATTTAGTGGTTCATTTTATTGGTGAGTGCATACGAAAGAACGAACATATCTATTGAAAATAATCCGTTAAGTAGGTTTCAGGTTTGTTATTTTATGTTCCGGATTTTTTTTCGTCTGATTTTGATTTATTTATTACAAGCCTTTCCACCAAAATTTTTAATTTTGATGGAAAGACAAAAAGCGAAAAGTTTTTCAGCAAAAAGCTTCGCATTCAAAATAGTCGGATTTTTTTATAATAACAATAACAAAAGTAATTTCTTTTTCGACGGTTTTACCCTTTATCATAAATAAGTCAATATGGTTGCATGTATGAGTAAAATGGTTTCTCCAAAGTAATTTTTAAAATTTGTATTAAATTTTTATTTAATACCCAAATAAGTGGTAAATACGGATTCGTATATATGATCTTATATACTCTAAAACCAATGGTAATTAATTGAATGTTTATAATTGCTCTTTGCAACAAAAAAAATAAGCTTAATCACGTTTAGGTGCATGCGAATCAGAAATCTTATTCTGAATCATTATGAGAATAACCGTCTAAAAGATAATTGACGGTTAAATAAATGCCATATTCCTCTCAAAAAGATGATTTCGCAAACCAAAAATCAAATAAATTTTGATAAATCAACGCCACGCCTGTTTCATAATTAATACGCACAAAATAAAACGACACTATATTTTGGTCTGAAGTACCAAATGAATTAGAAATGACTTTATTAATACGCTTTGGACTTATATCAACAAAAGAAAATGATTCTTTTTTTACTCCAGAACCGCGATACTGCTTTGAAACTACACTTAAAACTTTTATAAACGGTGCTTTCGGAACAGATATTTTTATTCTACCATCATCCGTAGAAAAATTGATTAATAATAAATTACCGTTTGAGATACCAAAACGCCATTTACCAAAAGTATATCTTCTTTCTTTCCCTGGTAGCTTCGAAAAATTAACAATTTTTTAGTCCATCATAAACTTTTTTATTTTATTTTTTATTTAAAATGTAACCCGATCATGCCTAATTAAAAAACATAATTTTTTTTTAAATCTCTGATAGCCGATGATATAAAAAAAACACCTCCTAAGCCTCCATAATTGATAAATCTAAAAATTAAAATCAGCGGCAATCGAAGCAAATAATAATATCGTTTTTAATTCGATTATAGCTGATTCTATTTTAGATTCGCCCTATCTATTGGCTAACTAAAAAAAGTGCCATTTAGCCCAATAGATAGTAATATTAAAAATTTTTTGGTTTTTTAAAATTTTTCAAAGCCTATATACCGGGTTTTTTGGTTGCAAAAAAGGTCAAAAAAAAGTACTTTTTTTGCAACCAAAAACGCTAAGTGCCCCTGATATTACTAAAAAGGACTTCGTTAACTAACTATTTAGGGGAATTCCCCTTAATAAAAAAATTTTATCGTTTAAAGTTTTTTCTCCAAAAATAAAACTATAAATATAGTCTAAAGTTTTCCAAAATGGGTTTTTATTGTTTAAGGTAATAATATCGTTATTTATATTTAAAGGATTATATCATTCAAAATCATTTTTTACTAATGTTAATATGTCTTTAGTTTTAAAATTTTCAAGTTTTTGATAATGTTTTTTATCATAAACAACATGCAACATTTTGTTTGAATTATTAAATAAATTATCAAGATTAACCATGCAAAAAACAGGTATTTTTTCTTTTTTATTTAAATAAGGGGAAGTTTCTGGAAATCTTTTATCTACATATTCGGTATCTAAAAAAATCACTATTTGAAAAATATTTAATCCCCCGACGTCATTCATAAATATTTTTTTATTCCGCTTCAAAACAGATTTCTTCTAGATTTTCATTAGGAGTATTAATCGACTTTTTAAAGAATAGACTACTATACTCCGTTTTTATAAATCCATGTTCTCTCGTATATTTTCTGTTCTTCATATTGAAAGAATCGAAGAGTGTTCGAGTTGGAATATTTGTTTTTAAAAAATTCTTTAAAGTACCATTAAAAAATAAGGTATTTTTATCTAAAGACCCTTTCTTTGTAAAACTAAACCATTTTCCATTATAATTAACATTTTTATATTTTAAAAGCTTTATCGTAAAAATAAGGGAAGTCATCGCCAATTCTTTTTTTAAATTAGAAAAAAAAGGGGGAGCCCGCTATTTTTCAAAATAGCGGGCCCCGACGGACATCAAAATGAATTTTGATGTCCTCGTTTCCTTTTTCTTATCCTATAATTATTTTACTATTATTTTGTTTATTTGTAATATTGAAATATTTGTAATACCACATTTTGTCATTAAACTATATTTTTTATTTATATATATTAATATATATTTTTTAGAAATCTAAAAGATATATATTAATATATATTTTATATTTTTATTAATAAATATAAAATATATATATTTATACATTTTTAAATTATGATTGATAAAAATTATTAGATTTTATCAATCATAATTTAAATATCGTCCTCTATTTGATCCGAAGAAAACCCGTTAAGGTTGTTTTCAGACATAGAGATATATTCTATGCATTAGAATAATTTGCATAATGAAAGCGATTTGCTAACATAAAATGTTGAAATTTTATTTGAAATAAAATCTCAAGCAAAAAAAAAAAATTAACCGTTAATGTTTAACAATTTTATAAAAATGAAACGAGCGACTTGCCCCCCAGAAAATTTTCAATTTTCCGGAGGGGCAAGTCGCATCGAGGACACTCAATAAATTAAGTGTCCTCCTTTTATTAAATCCATTTTTAATTATAAATATTCATGACACAGCTGATACAAATCCTAAATAAATTAAAAAATGTCCAAATCTTGAAATGATAATCTCTAATCAAAGATTTCATTCATCATCAAGGAGCGACAAGAAAATTTATAAGGTAAAACAAACGTGGACTAGAACTAACCTCTTTTTTAAGCAGTTTGCGCAAAAGGTTAGACTTGAACCCAACTTTTATTTAAAAGATAAGCCTAATAAGCTAACTTGTATTTATCTTTTTTTATACTAATAATTAAAAAATTATGAGAAGAACTATCGAAAAGCTCGATAGCGAATTCTTAAAAAAAACCATCTTTTTCTTCTGGAGCCTAGCTAGATCCAAACCCTAGGGGAGAAGGGAAAAAAAAATCAAAGATTTTTTTTTCCCGTCGTAAAAGTATCCATAGGAAAAAAGTAATCGAAGATTACTTTTTTCCTATGGATACTTTTTCTAGATGATTTTTTTGAATTTTTAAGCGCACTTTTACAATTTTATTCAGATTATCGAAAATTATGGTTTAGACCGTCGGTGTTTAATTTGGATTAATACATCATAATAAAAAACAATACGCAAAGTGTCTTTTTTTAATTTTAAAAGATTTGTAAATCAATTTTTTACCTGATTACAAATTTAAGCAACCATATGCTAATTTAGAAGTTCTGGTTTGGAAAAAAGCATATTTGCAATATTTTTTTGATACACACGCAATTCATTCAATTCATTGATCTATTGAGTTTAAAATTTTAATTACCTTTCATTTTTTGTTACAACTTTAATTGAAGATATAATATCAAATAGATAAAAACTATTTAACTAAATTACCAGAGATTTCATTAGAGACAAGAAAAAAGCAACGAAAAAGAGAAACTTTCAATAAATTGAGGGTCCCGACATAATTTGCCCCTCCAGAAAATTAAAAATTTTCCGGGGGGCAAATTGCTAAAAAAATAAAAGACACTCGGAATGGATAAAAGTTTAAAAAACAAGAAAAGAAGCGATAGTTAAAAAATCAAATTTTTTTTTACCTTTGATTTTTTACCCTTCGCTTCCCTATTTCAAATTAATCTATAGGAAGGAAACCTGAAACGTACACAAAAAATGACGATTAAACAAAAACGCTACTTTAATTTTTTTATTATCTAAATAAGATTATAGGTTTGTTAAAGGTATTGGAGAAAACGGGATTTGAACCCGTATAATTGGTGTGCAAGACCAATATTTTGCCAATTAAAATTATTTCCCCATTATACTATTTACAAAAATAATTACAATTTAGTTATTATTTTATAATTAATATTATTATGATCATCATTATGATAGACTGATCTTTGTTTTATAAATATTTTTTTGTTTATTTAATAATATAATATTTTTTTTTTTTATTGTCAAATGACTAATATTCTTTTAATTTCATTATTTAATATTAAATTAAAAATCTAAAACGCACATTTAAGAACAAAATAATTCTAAACAAAAAGAAGCCCTGCTGCAAGCAGGGCTTCTTTTCCTGTCTGCCCATGTCGTTTTTTTTCCTGGTCACAAAAACGACATAGGCGAAAAAAAAATTTTAATTTTCTAAAAGAATCGAAAAAATATGAGAAAAAACGAAATCTACTTGGGCCGGAAAAAATAAATTTATTTTTTGAGCCTTCAAATATTTATAATTAGTACCAACTATTTATGGTCGATACCCTTTTTTTTGCTATCTCTTTGACGAAAAGGAAAAAAGACGTTTCTATTATTATTTCAAACGTCTTCCCCGCACGTCATAGGTATAAAGTGAAAATGCCCGCTCAAAGAGAGAGAAGAAAATTGCCATTTTTATTTATTTTCGCAATTTTAAATCTACGCATATATAAAAATGGCAATTTTTTTCTCTCTCTTCATAATATCTATATTTTTGCATCTATATACAATATCCCCATAACAAAGAGTAAAAATAGAAGCGATAAAAAGCGCTCTACTTTATTTCAAAATCAAAAATTTAGGTTTTATCATTACCTAAATAAATCATTAAATTAGCTCGCAACGCAGGAAATAAAATGCAGATCTCAAATAATTTTTCTTATTTGACAGCAAGAATAAGTAGCATATTAAAAACCCCAAAACCAAACTTGTTATTACAAGACAAGTATTTTAAATAAGAGTAGCGTCGGGCTCCGCCAATTCTTTAGAATTAGCGGAGCAAGGGGAAATTCTTGCTTGCAAAGATTTTCCCGTGGGAAAAAAATATATATTTTTTTCAATGGGGACCTGCAGTACTGTAAATCTCGACGTATTCTTTGAGGCTTTATAAGCCTCAAAGAATCCTAGGAGCTCGCTTTGCGGGCCCTGACGAAAAAAAAATTTTGAAGAACGAATGAAGATGTCTGTGGGACATCTAGAAAAAAAGAAATCTTCGATTCCTTTTTTTCTATATTTTGCCGGCGATCAAATGATCCTATGCCCTTTATTGCATTGGATCGCCGGCAAAATCTATGGATACTTTTACGACGGAAAAAAAAAATCGAAGATTTTTTTTTTCTTCGATTCCTTTTTTCCTAGATCTTTCCATATTAAAATATGGAAAAATCGAGATTTTTTTTCCGTCGTAAAAGCATCCTTAAGAAAAAAATCTTTCCATATTTTAATATGGAAAGATTTTTTTCTTTGTACGTCGGGGCTCGCAATTTCTTGCGGGTACCCATTTTTTTTCCTTTTTTTTAATGTTATTTTCATTAATTTATAGCGATGATTCTTTTTCTTTTTTTATTTTATTTTTGTTCCGTCTTATTTTTTAAAAATTGACAAAATATAATGAAATAAGCTATTAAAAATTAGAATCGATATAAATTAAATTTAATTTTTATATCTACCGAGTGTATTTTTATCAATTTATTTTCACCCTTTAAATATTATTAAAAACTATATTTAATAAATAAAATTCCGCTTGCGCCTCCTTATAAATAAACGAGCTTGTAACTCAAGTGGTAGAGTAACTCTTTAATAAGGAGTAAGTTGTGAATTCGAATTTCACCAAGCTCAGAGTAAAAATTTGCTTTTTCGGACCATTTTTTGTTTTAAATAATAAATTTGAATTATTGTCTAAAATGTTATAATACAAAAAATAAGCAAAAAGAATTTTCATTTATTTATGAAAGAACGAAGATTTCTGAACGAAATCTAGAAAAAAAAATTATTGCAAGCAAGAATTTTTTTGACGGGAAAAATTAAAATTTTCCTCTAGATCTTTCCATATTAAAATATGGAAAGATTGACGGAAAAAAGAAATCTTCGATTTCTTTTTTCCTAGAAAAAAAGGAATCGAAGAAAAAAAAAATTCCTGCTTGCATAGATAAAGAAAGGATATTCAAATAGATTTGGATGTCCCTAGATTTTTTCATTTTATAAACAGGCGATTATTAAATAATCGGAGAAACATAATTATTATTAAAAATTTATACCTTTATAAACAAACTTCTTAGTTAAAGAATAACAAGGTATAATAAAATTTATTTCACCATAATAGATAGTATAAAATCAATAATCACTAATCTTAGTGTTTTTTCAAATTATACGTTAAATTGTTTATTAATTAATTAAACGTATTTGTTTGAACTAGAAATTTATATATACATTTATTAATAATAATAATTTGCTAGTTCAAGCCTAGCCAGGCTAATCAAAAAATGTCATAGCTTCGTTTTGTAAACAATCCAAAAACAATGATAATGGCAAAAGCGACAGCGATTTTTCAATCGCGTAATACAAAGAGATTTTATTTAATCATGATCTTTTTTGTCCGAATAAAATGAAAAAATCCGCCCGGGGAGAATGAACCAAAAATGGCAATTTTCTTTTCTCTCCCCATTGTTTTTTGTCGTTCCTTCTGATTTTTTCGTCGATTCCAGAATTGAAATCCAATGATCATCCCATCCGATAAATGAGCAAAATGTAGAAAAAAAGGAATCGAAGGAAAAAAAAAATCGAAGATTTTTTTTTTCCTTCGATTCCTTTTTTTCGACGGGAAAAGAAGCCCTGCTTGCAGAGCTTCTTTTCCCCTAGATCTTTCCATATTTTAAGCCCCAGGGGCATATGGAAAGATTGATGGAAAAACGAAATCGCTATGCGATTTCGTTTTTCCTAGAAAAAAAAAATTGATTTTTTTTTTCTAGGAAAAAAAATTGATTTTGTTTACTGGCAATGGGGAGCTTAGATAATCCCCGAACTGGATTTTTAAGGCGAAAATAAGGATTTATTTATGTTAATAACCGGGAGAGGTTAAACTTAAAGATAAAATTGGCAAAGGGCGAGCCCTGACCAACATTTAAGATCCCGTAACTAGGGTACTTTTCATAGCACCATTTATAAATAGTATCATGAAACGTACCCTGGTTACGAGGTCCTTCTAAAAAAACAACTGTCTCAGGAGCGTATCCAATTAAATTTTTACACAATTTTTTCCAGGTCTTAAATTTGAGAATAATAACGCATTATCAAAATCGATTGGAAGCGCTCTCCCCATTTTTTTAACGGGAAGAACGCGACGGTAACAAATAATAATATATTTTTTAACGGGAAGAACGCGACGGTAACAAATAATAATATATTTTTTCACCACAAGAAAAAGAAATGGATTTTATCCAGTTTTTTTTTACCTTATGGTCATTTTCTTTCCTTTGTTTACTCGTTTATTGAAACTTGCCATTCAATAAATTTATTTATTGAAAAATACGATTTTATCACGACACAAGTGCGATAAATAATTATTAAAATGAGACTATTTTATTTACTAAAAGATGACGTATTTTTTATTTAGATATTTATTTTATAATTATTAAATTTTATCAATAAAGATACAAATGGATAACAAAAAAGCAAGAAAATAAAAATGGCGTTTTCTTGACATATTTGATCAATAATATTTCAAAATATATTTTTTATACGTAAGAATTTTTAAATGAGTACAAAATAATAACTTAATTAATAAAATTTCTAGTAACCGAGAAAACAATATAATAAGATCAAAAATAAATTAGGGGAAAATTTTAATTTTTCCCGTCTAAAAAAAAATCCTTCGATTCCTTTTTTTCTAGGAAAAACGCAATCGCTTTGCAATTGCGTTTTTCCGTCAATCTTTCCATATTTTAATATGGAAAGATCTAGCATTTTTATTTTTGTATAAAATGCGTAGGAAAAAATTGTTACAAGATACGATTTTTTTACTATAAACAAATATAAATTATTTGAAAAATAATTAAAATAAAATTATAATGAATTTATTTAAGCTTCCAAAATTTTTGGCATGTATTTGCCTTCACACCCGGTTTTTTTATTGTTATAGACGGTTGTTTTTTAGTTTTATTAATGCTTTTTTTAAGCATTAATTGAGGATCAAAATTAATAATAAAACCGTCAAATTTAATAACAAAACCGTTAATATTTAAAAATAGATTTAGTTTACTAAGGATTTAATATCATCATTTTTTACCGAGTTTCGCTTTCAAATTACGAGGTCCTTCTTCCTTTTCTAAGGACCCGGACTATCAATGAATATAATCCTTGTTTCCGGTTCTCTAAACATTTCATATGTCTATAATTAAACGTACGAACATTTTTTACCTTCTCCCTTTTCGTCTTTCTCGTTTCGACGAAGGAATAACGGGGAAGACCCCTTTTCGTCTTTCTCGTTTCGACGAAGGAATAACGGGGAAGACCCCTTTTCGTCTTTCTCGTTTCGACGAAGGAATAACGGGGAAGACCCCAGGGAGAGAGAAGAAAATTGCCCGCCCCGGGGAGAAAATAGAAAATTGCCATTTTTGGTCGATTTAAACCTTAGAAAATCGACCAAAAATGGCAATTTTCTATTTTCTCCCCATTTGTACATATTGGTCGATTTGAACCATCTGGACCTGCAGTACGCAGATCCCTTGAAAGAATCGACCGAAAATGCCCGGGTCATTTTCTTCTCTCTCCCTAAAAAATAGGTATGAATGTGCCTCTAAAAAAATTATTTGCCCTGCTAAAAGGATGCGCTACGCAATTTTTTTCCAGGGCTTTGCTCTGTACTTTAATAAAATATGACGAGGAAACGCGCCCCCAAACCTTTTACGGGGTGAAAAATTCCTGTACCCTGTACTCTTTCTTTCATTTAAAACTGAAAAAGAAGAAGAGGAAAATTTTTGTTATATGGTTAAATACTAGAGCAATAAAATTTTTATAAATGGAGGGTGACATGCTTTTTTTTTGATACATAAAGCTGGAAAAAAAATTTAAATAGCTGGGATCTAACCAATCGATAATAAAAAGAAAAAGTCGGTCATTTTTTCGATTTTGCCATATAAGCAAAACGGTCGCTTTTTTTACTCTCAATTGGAATTTTTATTCAACAATTTTGTGAAATGAATGAAAAAAAATATTTTTTGTCGGGGCTCTCAATATTCGAGCCCTTATCAAAAGATGTCGAGCCCTCTACCCTCTTTTCTATATACATATCAAAAAAACGAGGACATCCAAATAAATTCATTTGGATGTCCGTCGATTTTTTAAATTCCTCTCTTTGGCCTAGAAAATCCCTGAAAAAATACTCCTAAATATATATTATTGCTAAAAAAATTCCATTCATGGAATTTTTTTCCAGCAAACCTTTTATTCAGAAAATGAATAAAGAGTTTTGATTGTTCATTTATAGAAAGACAGCCAACTGTTTTTTTGTTGAGGGAAAAAAATTGCGAACCCAAAATACTTTGTCTTTATTTCTTAAAGTCTTCCCCGTTCTTCCTTCGTCCGTACGAAAAAGACGAAAAGTTTTAAAATAATGGGCAAATTTCGATAAGAAATCTTATTAACAAATTAAGACTTTTCTTACAAGCGAGATATAGCTTCATTAATAGAGGATTATTTGCGAAAAAGGCAAAATTAATATCGATTATTTCACTTTTTCGTCCCTATATGGATAAAACGAGGGAAGGTATAAAAATTAATATCTGTTGTCTTTCTTTTTGCCTTTAAGGCATAAAAATATAAATCTTCAAATATAAAAAATTTCTAATAAATTTTATGAATCCTATTGTCGCCGCAGCATCAGTAATCGGAGCAGGTTTAGCAATCGGTTTAAGTTCAATTGGTCCAGGACAAGGACAAGGAACCGCAGCTGGTTATGCTGTAGAAGGAATTGCTCGTCAACCAGAAGCAGAAGGAAAAATTAGAGGTACATTATTATTAAGTTTTGCTTTCATGGAATCTCTTACAATTTATGGTTTAGTAACAGCACTTGCATTATTATTTGCTAACCCTTTTAATGGATAATTAGAAAAAAAATCGATCCATATGCCCCTGGGGCTTAAAATATGGATCGATTTTTTTTCGACGGGAAAAGAAGCCTTGCTTGCAGGGTTTCTTTTCCCCTAGGTTTTTTACCATTTTAAAATATAGTAAAAAAAACCGTCGTAAAAGAAAACCACCAATTGGGCATATATCCGATTCTCCTAAGTCAAATCGGAAAATGAAAATGCCCAATCGGTGGTTTTCTTTTTCTAAATAATAGATGATATTTAATGAAAAAGCCAATATATTCTATTATATTGATTGAGGCGCTCTTTTAATTTTTATCCCAAGACGAGGTTTTGCCCTAGCTTCGAGTCTTTTCTTTTTAAAACGGTACCCTGATTCAACATTTTTAAAAAAATGTCTAAAATAGAATCAATAGAATTTTTGTGACAACAAATGAGCAAATATAAGTTTTGATATTCTTCAAAGCTTGCGATCAGTTTTTTTAGGTTTTAATTATCGCCAAGATTTTTGCCGGTGATAACATAAAGGTTATGGAATCATTCGATAACCGGCAAAATTTAGAAAAAAAGGATTCGAAGATTCCTTTTTTTATGACGGAAAAAAGGAATCTAGAAAAAGCATCCATAGGAAAAAAAATTAAAGATTTTTTTTCCGATGGATGCTTTTAAGAAGGGAAAAAAAATCTTTAATTTTTTTTTCCCTTCGATTACTTTTACTTTTTTCTTTTTCGCCCATGTCGTTTTTGTGACCACATATGACGATCTTTCCAGCTTAAAATGGTCATATGTGGTCACAAAAACGACATGGGCAGACGAGAAAAATTAAAATTTTCCCCTAATTTTGCCGGTTATGGTATGATACCATCATCTCGTTCCCTTTTTTTTTTCGGTTCAATGAGCATTTATACATATGCGTTCATTTTGATTTTGGGAAAAATGAACGCATTATGCCCATTGATCCGCAAAAAAAAAAAAAAAAGTTATGTGATGGTATTGGCGGCAAAATGCTTGGTGCGGATAAAATCGACGGAAAAAAAACATAAAAAAAACTGATTTTGGGTACTAGAAGTATCCCTCAATCCACTTCTTTTTGAGAAAAACTTTGACAAATTAAGGCGTACGGTTGCGCTCTTTATATTTTTAAATTTCTTAAAAAAAGAACGCTTCGCATACGTTTTTTTTAGTTGGTAGCTTTTCCCCTCTTTTTTAATCTTTAAATATTCTGGATATTCTAAATCTCTCTTTTGTCAGAATATAAAATACAAAAAGCGGGAGGGGTAAATTTTTGTTTGATCGTCATGCGATCAAAAGTTTTTGACCTTTTTTGAGGATCATAAAAGTGCCCGGTTATTTGCGCTATAAGATAGCAAAAAACCTAAGCCTCAAATATTTTTTTATTTATCGTCTTGAAATGACAAAAAAAAACGCTTCCGATCCCTTTTTTTCACTTCGACGAAAAAAATTGCACTCTTCGAATTTTAAAATATCGTAGGCTTTAAGAAAAACGTATTAATTTATTTTTGAATAAATAGAGTCAATCGAAGAATAAAAAAAAATTTAAAACTTTATATGAATTTAATCGAAAAAATTTTAGAAACCAATATTATAAATTTAACCATTGTTTTGGTTATTTTAATTTCAGTTGTTGGAAATGCATTAACCCAAAGTCTAGCTTCAAGAAAAGAAATAATTCTCATAAATCTAGCAGAAGCGGATAAAAAAGCAAACGAAGCACAAGAAAAATTAAGATTCGCGAAAAGGGATTTTGAAAACGCAAAAACATGAGCAAATGAACTTAAACAGCAGAACCAAGAACAAGCACAAAATGAGAAAATGCGGGTTGTTAGGATATAATAATACAAAAGTAGCAGATAGAAACTGAATAGCCAAGTCACTAAGCCAATTCACTAATCACACGAACGCAAATATAAGGGGAGCCCGCTATTTTTCAAAATAGCGGGCTCCGACGGACATCAAAGGGAAGAGAGAAGAAAAATCAAACCATGAAAATGGACGGTGACTGTAGCATGTGACTAAAGCATACTGTAATCGATGGAGGATTTTCATCGAGCGGTACCGCAAGGTATTAATGACACAAATAGGAACCATCTTTGGCATTTTCGGAACCTTTTTTGCAATTTAAATCCTTACTTCCTTGTTAACATTCAAATTAATAAAATAAAATAAACGAAATAAAAATAAAAATTTTTATATTATCAAGGAGTAGTACGGTTGCTTTCAAGTAATTGCGGCAAGTCAAATACTTTTCATAAATTTTCTCTATGAAAATTTCTATTGATTTGACGAAAACGAAAAAAAAACGAAACCTTCCTTCTTTTCTGCCAAATTTCTGCCATGTATGGCGGAAATTCTCGTTTGTCAGTTGCAGCAGAGAATGTTTAAAATTAATTATCAAACTAAAACTAAATTAGAATTATTTATCTTTAAATGAAAAACTAGATGATAAAAATTATCGATTCGCATAAGATATTCTAGAGTGTTATATCTATATACTAAAACAATCAGACCGACTAAGACAATATTTCGGTCCTCGGATCGAAAAAGGGTTAGAGTTTTTACAACTCTCACTTATGGACGGAAGAGATTTGTAACCAATTTAGCAACAAATTAGGTGAGCAGAACCTTCGAAAAAACAATAATACCTATGAGTATGGATAAAATTAATTGAACACTTACTTAAAGTTATGGATTCTGTAATCGGGTTTATACAGGAAAAACTAGATCTTTCCATATTAAAATATGGAAAGATTGACGGAAAAAAGAAATCGAAGATTTCTTTTTTCCTAGAAAAAAAGGAATCGAAGGAAAAAAAAAATCTCGATCTTTCCATATTTTAATATGGAAAGATTGACGGAAAAAAGGAATCGAAGATTCCTTTTTTCCTAGAAAAAAGGGAATCTTTGATTCCTTTTTTTATGACGGAAAAAAAGGAATCAAAATAAAAAAAAAAAGACGGATGAAGCCGTTGTATACATTTTCCGATTTGGCGAAAAAAAACGTAGGAAAATCGAATATATGCTTCATCCGTCTTTTTCTTTTACGACCGAAAAAAAAATGGATCTGGGGAGAGAAAAGAAAATTGCCATTTTTGGTCGATTTGAACCGGATAAAATCGACCAAAAATGGCAATTTTCTTCTCTCTCCATATTTTAATATGGAAAAATTGACGAAAAAAAAAAAATCAATGGGGATTTTTTTTAAAGTTTCTCCTCTAAACAATAATTCGAAATAGTGATTCAAATAAAAAAAATTGAAAAAAAACGACGACATCTAAATGAATTCATTTGGATGTCCTCGTTTTTTTTCGTCGAAAAAGAAATTTTCTAAATTTTATATTAATTGAGTTTAAAATAAAATAGGAGTCTTAACAAAAGACCCTCTTGCAATAAAACATCAACCGCAAAACGCAAACCCGAACTAAATAACTAAAACAAAAGTTTAAGCTATATGTCTTTCTCATAACTTAATTAGGTTTAATTTAACGTTTAAAATTTTGAAAAAATAGCCGTATAATGTAAAAATATTAATTACGGTTAAAGAACGAGTAATTATCAAAAAGGTGGCTGCTTAGTTTCATAAAAAATTGTTAGCTTTTACCCAAAACGAAATTGAAAGCTTAAAAAAAAAAAAGCAAGAAATTCTAGATTTATCATATAGTCAACAAAAAAAAGAACTTATTGCCAAAATTTCTAATTCGGCTCTTTTTTTAGTTAAAAAACGCTGCAATTTTGATTCGACCACAAGTGAAAAAATTGCTAATTTCTATTTAAATTTGTGGACTGCGTCTTAATAATTACAGAAATTTTTCTACTGTTTAATTTAAAGAGATGAAAAAAAAAATAAAAAAATCCCTTTCCATGTATGTTTTTTTCGAATTTTAAAATTTACGTCGCGTCTCAAATTATTGATGACTTTACTTTTCGACTAAAATATATGTCTTTTTAGTTCAAATTGACATAATATAAATCTCTTTATTTTTTCCTTCTGCATCATATTTATTTTCGGTTCTCTTGCTTTCTACATAATATTTTTTCCCTTAGATTTTTTATTTCAAAAAAAAATTGTTCATTTTATAAATTGTTATATTTTTTCCAATATATTTCGTATTTCTTTAATTAGCCGGAAAAATAAATTGAAAAAAAAGATATAATCAGTATTAAAAAAATTAAAAATGAACATTTTCTAATAAAATAAACCATGAAATGGACCAGCTAGTTAATTAATGGTTCATTTTTTAACTTCATGAATTGAATACAGATGAAAAAATTTCGATCTTTCCATATTTTAATATGGAAAGATCTAGGGGAAAATTTTAATTTTTCCCGTCGAAAAAAAAATTCTTGCTTGCAAGAATTTTTTTTTCTAGGAAAAAAGGAATCGAAGGGAAAAAATCTAGAAAAAAAATTCTTGCAAGCAAGAATTTTTTTCGACGGAAAAGCTCTGCAAGCAGGGCTTCTTTTTCCTAGATCTTTCCATATTTTAATATGGAAAGATTAACGGAAAAACGAAATCGCAAAGCGATTTCGTTTTTCCTAGAAAAAAGGGAATCGAAGGAAAAAAAAATCGAAGATGGACAAAAAAAAGGAATCTTCAATTCCTTTTTTTTTAGATTTTTTCCGTCGTAAAAGCATCGATAGGAAAAAAGTAATCGAAGATTACTTTTTTCCTATCGATGCTTTTCTAGATTCCTTTTTTTGTCCATCTTCGATTTTTCCCGTCGTAAAAGTATCCATAGAAAAAAGTAATCGAAGATTACTTTTTTCCTATGGATGCTTTTTCTAGATTCCTTTTTCCGTTAATCTTTTCATCTTTTAATATGGAAAGATCTAGGAAAAGAAGCCCTGCTTGCAGGGCTTCTTTTCCGTCGAAAAAAATTCTTGCTTGCAAGAATTTTTTTTCTAGATTTTTTCCTTCTCTTTATTTTCAGACTTTTTCTAAATCTTAGCTTTGAAAAGAACTTCATGCTTGCTATATTAGAGCTCCTATATTTTTTTCCGTCATAGGTAAATAGTAAAATTGCCTAGGACGAGGGAAAAGACGTTTGAAAAAACAAGTTGGTAAAAATACTGAATCCCTACCATTTCTTGCTAGGACCCATTGGAAAAAATATTTCATTAATAGAAGAGTACATTCAAGTCCCTGGAACCAGGTTTCTCTTTTTGTTAAAAAGAGAAACCTGGTTCCGGGGACCATCACATAAAAATTTTATTTTTTTATTGAATAAATTTAGATGCCCGTAGAGGACCGCCATCCTTTTATCTTTTTTATGCTTGCATAAATGAGAAAATCCAAACCGATTTGGATGTCCGTCGAAAAAAAGGCTTTTTGTTGCCGTCGGGAAATAAATTTATTTCCCCCTTTGATTTTTTTTCGATTACTTTTTTTCGACGTAAAAGAAACCAGAAAAAAAGTAATCTAGAAAAAGCATCCATCGGAATAAAAAATTAATGATTTTTTTTTCGGTCGTAAAAAAAAAATTTAGAAAAAGCATCCATAGGAAAAAAGTAATCGAAGATTACTTTTTTCCGTCAATCTTTCCATATTAAAATATGGAAAGATTTAGATTTGCCGGCTATCGAATGATCCCATGCCATTTATTGCATGGGATCATTCGATAGCCGGCAAAATCTATTGATACTTTTACGACGGAAAAAAAATCTCGAAAAAAGGAATCTTTGATTCCTTTTTTTATGACGGAAAAACGAAATTGCATAGCAATTTCGTTTTTCCTAAAAAAAAAGAATCGAAGATTCCTTTTTTTGTCCATCTTCGATTTTTTTCCTTCGATTTCTTTTTTACGACCGAAAAAAAATCCTTCTGGGGAGAGAAAAGAAAATTGCCATTTGCACATATTGGTCGATTTGAACCATCTGGACCTGCGGTACGCAGGTCCCTTGAGATAATCGACCAAAAATGGCAATTTTCTTCTCTCTCCATTGATTTTTTTTCCTATGGATGCTTTTACGACGTAAAAAAAAATCGAAAGGAAAAATTTTGATTTTTTTTCTTTCGATTCCTTTTTTTCGACTTGTCGGTTTCTTTTTCTATTTGTCGATTTATTTTTCTACTTGTAGGTTTCTTTTTCGCTTCTCCCAAAATTTTTGATTTTAGGAGAATCGGTTGTTTTTTCCTCGCAATTTTTTCTCTCTGTCCATTAATTTTTTATTCCGATGGATGCTTTTTCTAGATTATTTTTTTCTTGGGTTTCGTTCCTAAAAAGAAATTTAAAATGAAAAAAGGAAATTTCTTTTTCCCCTTTTGATTTTTTATTTTAATTTTTTCTTACTAACAAAACATATAAAATAGATTAAATAGGTTATAAAAATTAGGTAAGACCCAATATTTAAAAATTTGCGCATTATTATTTAATTGAATTATAATTGTTTACACGTTATGTATAAAAAATAATAAATTCTACTACGGTAAAATTTTCCGATCTGCAACAATTTAATCAATTAAATTATTGTGACGAAATGGTCCGGATGCATTTTCTTTATGTAATAATATCTTGCCTTTCTTTCTTAAAATAATAAGAAAAATTTTATTTAATTAAGCAGTAACCTTTAAACAAAAAAATTATATATATATTTTTTTTAATATTTTAGTTATTTAAAATCTTTTTTTTCAACGTATTTTTTAAATTATATAAGATCTGCTTTCTTTGTTTACCATTTTTTATGATCTTTCTTAATTTTTAAAACAAAAAAAACGCAAAGTGTTTTTGAATAATCGCGATTTGTTTTGCAAAAAAAAGATTTTTCGATATTTGAAAAGCTTCCAAAAATATTTCAAGACTCATAATACGAGAGTTGGAAAAAAAAAACGAAAGTTCTGGTCCATAAATTATAGGGGGCTCGTCGGAAATGAAAACAACGATTTATTGTTGTTTTCGTTTCCTAGTTCCGGTAAGAACGTTAACAAAATGATTATCCCGACCATTTAGGAAAAACGAAATCGCATCGCGATTTCGTTTTTCCGTCATATTTTACGATGGAAAGATCGACGGAAAAAAATTCTTGCAAGCAAGAATTTTTTTCGAGATTTTTATCAGCTTTTTTATAAAATCAATGGAAAGATATCTCGTTTCTTCGTTATTTTTTCAACGATTTTTTTCATAGAGTAATCCAAAATAGAAAGGGGGACCCAAAACCATTTTCAATGGCTTTGGGTCCCGACAACACCGAAATTTATTTCGGTGTCCTCGTATTTTTTGGCTTTTCTTTTGAATTACTTTATGAAAAATTAAATACCGGCAAAATTTTTTCCGTTTCCTAAATTTCTATAAAATTTGGGAAAAAATTTCGATAATTAATATTAATTCATTATCAACATTATTCAATATTTAGCTTATTAAAATAAAATTTTCAACACGTATGACATTACCTGTGCCAGAGAAAGAGCAAAAAAAGTGCGTTCGCATATAATAGCTGAACTGCTTCTCTAAATGAAGAAGATCCCATACGGTTAAAATACCGGAAGCCTTTATAACTATAACACCCAGTAACAAATATACAAATATATATCAATTGCACTAATCACAACATAGAAATACAGATATAGAAATATTAAGGGGACAGTAGCATGTTAGGGGCAATAAATAGAATTTGGATAGCAATTACCGTCTTAAGAGTGCTCTTTTATAAATTGCATAATGCAATTTATAAAGCAATAATCCGGTTACGTGACTTTTTTTCATGATAATCTTATAACTCAGGAAATTGTGGGACTAGTGTTAAACTCGGTGATAATTTTTGTCTAATTTATCATTAGTTTTAAAATATAATATCCATTCTATTTGATCAGTTATAGTAAGGCGAAATACTGACTAAGGTCATCTTTTTTAAACCGCTTTATAAAGTCTAAAACACTTTAAAATAAGCGAAGTCTCGAACTAAGAGACTCAAGACATGTCAGAAGCGTCCCTTAATATTTGAGATTATTCCTTTTAGTGGGGGGACTGCATGAATCGATCCAAAAAATTCTTTTTATCAGACGAATCAGAAAGATAATTAAGTAAAAAAGAAATCTAGAAAAAGCAGCCATCGATTTTGCCGGCTATCGAATGATCCCATGCAATTTATTTCATGGGATCGCCGGCAAAATCGATGGCTACTTACGACGGAAAAAAAAATCAAAGATTGACAAAAAAAGGAATCGAAAAAAAAATCGAAGATTTTTTTCCGTCGTAAAAGCATCGATAGATTTTGCCGGCGATCCCATGCAATAAATGGCATGGGATCATTCGATAGCCGGCAAAATCTATCGATGCTTTTTCTAGATTCCTTTTTTTAGATTTTTTTCCTTCGATTTCTTTTTCCGTCAATCTTTCCATCTTAAAAGATGGAAAGATCTAGGGAAAAAGAAGCCCTGCTTGCAGAGCTTCTTTTCCCGTCGAAAAAAGGAATCTTTGATTCCTTTTTTTCTAGCATTCTCCAATTTTTTTTCATTTATTTTTACTGAATAGCTAAGTCGAGTTTTTAATAGGGAAGAAAAAACTTAAATCAAGGGAAAAAAAAAATCAAAGATGGACAAAAAAAGGAATCTTCAATTCCTTTTTTTTTAGATTTTTTTTTTCCTTCGATCCCTTATTTTTATGACTAGATTTTATAATCACCAAGAATTTATTTTGCCGGCGATACCAGAACATACTTTTTTTTTACGGATCAATGGGCATTTATACATACATATGCGTTCATTTTGATTTTAGGAAAAAAAGTATGTTCTGATATTGCCGGCAAAATAAATTCTTGGTGCGGGTAAGATCGGGGTAAAACCTAAAATAACAAAAAGACATTAGACCTTATTTTCACAAGCTATCCCAGAGCGCTACATTAGTTCGAAATCTTCGATTGGAGAAGAATCCGAAAAATTAAAAAAATAGTCGTATTTCTGTATAATTAGTTTGTAAATTTTTTGCCGCATAGGCGTCGAGACGTAAATAGAGCCGTATTAAGGATAACTTTCACGTACGGTTCGGGAATGAATAGTTTTTATATATGAGCCCACGTCGTTTTTGTTACCAGGAAAAAGGAATCTAGAAAAAGCATCGATAGGAAAAAGTAATCTAGAAAAAGCAGCCATCGATTTTGCCGGCTATCGAATGATCCCATGCAATTTATTTCATGGGATCGCCGGCAAAATCGATGACTTTTACGACGGAAAAAAATCTAAAAAAAGAATCGAAGATTTCTTTTTTGTCCATCTTCGATTTTTTTCCTTCGATTACTTTTTTCCTATCGATGCTTTTACGACGGAAAAAAATCGAAGATGGACAAAAAAAGAAATCTTCGATTCTTTTTTTAGATTTTTTTCCTTCAATTCCTTTTTTCCTGGTAACAAAAACGACGTGGGCAAAAAAAGACTATTTAATTTCATAGTGAAAATTTTAGTTGATAAAAATCCAGTTGAAGCACGCTTTGACTTATGGGCAAAACCTGGTCATTTCTCACGTGCTCTGTCTAAAGGAGCTAATACAACTGCATTTGTTTGGAATTTACATGCGGATGCGCATGACTTCGATGTGCAGACGAATGACTTACAAGAAATTTCAAGAAAAATTTTTAGTGCACATTTTGGTCAAATTGGTGTAATTTTAATTTGGTTAAGTGGGATGATATTCCACGGAGCATGATTTTCGAATTATGAGGCATGGTTAAATGATCCAATTCATATTAAACCAAGTGCTCAAGTTGTATGGCCAGTGGTAGGACAGGAGATGATTAACGGAGATGTGGGAGGTGGATTCCAAGGAATCCAAATCACATCTGGCTTTTTTCAACTTTGGAGAGCGAGTGGTATAACTAGCGAAATGCAATTATACAGTATGGCCATCGGTGGACTTATTTTGGCAGGAATTTTTTTCGTTGGTGGATATTTTCATTACCACCGTGTTGCCCCAAAAATTGAATGGTTTCAAAATGTAGAATCTATGTTAAACCATCACTTAGCAGGATTATTAGGATTAGGAAGTTTAGCTTGGGCAGGACACCAAATTCACGTAGCACTTCCTATTAATACTCTATTGGATGCAGGTGTAGATCCGAAAGAGATTCCTCTCCCACATGAATTTTTAAATCGTGACGTTATTGGTAATCTTTTTCCTTCCTTTAAACAAGGTTTATCTCCTTTGTTTCAACTTAATTGGGCCGAATATAGTGATTTTTTAACCTTCAAAGGTGGTTTAAACCCAGTTAATGGATCTCTTTGGTTAACTGACCAAATTCACCATCATCTGGCAATTGCCGTGCTATTTATCATCGCTGGACACCAATATCGTACTAACTTTGGAATTGGACACAGTATTAAAGAAATTTTAGATTGAATGCAGTCTCTTATAGGTTAATAGTACCTATTCGATTATTTTATTTAAAAAGGAGAAGTTCTAAGCTTTTCGTTTTAATGGCCAATGTAAAAAATGATGAAAGTAGCAATGGACCAAACGAAAATATGGATAACTCTTTGCCAAATAACGAGGATATATCAAATAAACATATGAAATCATTTCCTAAGCTTCCTTTTGTTTTTAATGAATTTCTTCAGCCAGGAATTTATGCACTTGTTAACAAACAAAATGGCAAACATTATATTGGCGAAGCACAAAATTTAGCTGATCGTATTTCTTATCATTTTTCAACATTAAAAAATCATGAAGTCCCGGAAATAAAAGCAGATTTTGAAAAATATGGAAAAGAAGTATTCGACTTTATCATTTTAGAAATGGGTAACCATTGGTCTGAACGTATTACTCGTCTTCAAAGCGAAAAGCACTATATTGAAAAATACAAAGATCAACTTTACAACATTCAAATTTATTCAACTTCAGAATTAAGAGAATCAAAAAAAGGAAAAAAATTTGTACAAAGTCAAAATGCTATTCCTATTTCTTATAATAATAAAGAGACCGGAAAAACAAGAAGATTTAATAGCATTCATGAAGCAAGTCAAACTTTTAATATTGCGGTTGCTACTGTATGAAATGCATTAAGTAATCCAAATGAAAAAGCTTGGAACTATATTTCTGACTGACGTGCGGCTACAAATAGAGCACGACCAGTTGTCGTCAATAATACTTACTATATAAGCGTTGATTTAGCATCAGCAAAAGAAGGTATAAGTGTTAAAACATTACGGAAATATATCCAAAAAAAGCCTAATTGGAATTATTTTGATCAATTAACTGAAGAACAAAAAAGGGCTATTCCGGGAATTGATAAGATAATGATACAAAAATCACAAGAAGGGTATGATATAGGACGTAAGATGCAAGGAGAAATTATAGAAAACGGAAAATCAAAAATAGTTATTTTTCCTAGCATTTCAGAAGCAGCTCGTATTTCGAAAAGACATCCTAGAACGATCAGAAAACGCTGTGATTCTAAATCCGAAAATTGGACTAACTGGAAATGGATTGATTAATAGTGAATATTAGAAATTTCTCGTTATAGGTTAAACGACTATCCCTTATTTTTATGTTTCCTATTTAAAAAGATATAGAAAAAGCGTGAAAATAAATAAAGGGAGTAAAATGGAAGTTTCCATTTGAAATAATAAATATCTTTTTTTAAAAAGATAAAAATATAGTCTAGTCTTAATCGTAAGATTAAGAATTAAAGTTATCATTTTATACTATTCTAAAAGTAGTTAGTGATGATAACTTGATTATAAAAAATTAACGATTTTTTATTAATTAAATCGGCACATCGTGGACCTTTAACCGGAGAAGGACATCGTGGTATTTATGAAATACTTACACAATCGTGGCATGCACAATTAGCAATCAATTTAGCCTTATTTGGTTCATTGTCGATTATTGTTGCCCACCATCAATATTCAATGCCTGCATATCCTTATATTGCAATTGATTACGCAACACAATTATCGTTATTTACGCACCATAACTGGATCGGTGGTTTTCTTATCGTGGGAGCTGGAGCTCATGCTGCAATTTTTTTAGTTAGAGATTATGATCCTGCCGGTAATCAAAATAATTTGCTTGACCGTGTTTTACGACATCGAGATGCAATTATTTCTCACTTAAACTGGGTGTGTTTATTTCTTGGATTCCACAGCTTTGGGCTTTATATACATAATGACACGATGAGTGCATTAGGGCGTCCGCAAGACATGTTTAGTGATAAAGCAATTCAATTACAACCTGTTTTTGCTCAATTTATTCAAAATACACACTTATTAGCCCCTCAATCAACTGCTCCTGGAGCAGAATCCTTTACAAGTTATACGTGGGGAAGTGGTATTTCTGAAGTGGGAGGGCGAGTTGCTATGATGCCTATTCCTTTAGGAACTAGCGATTTCTTGGTTTAATACGATGGACCATGTCAAATTTCGCTATGTACTAAAATTGCCCAAATTACCCGGTAGCTTTGTCTTTTCCCCCGATTTTAATGAGTAATTCGGGGGGAAAGATTTTGAGGGTAGAAAAGTTTGAGTCAAAAAAACTATGTAACTAATTAATTAGAACATTATTTTACTGAAAAATCTTAACTTAGGGCTAATTAGTAGGAAACTTTTAAAAAAATCAGTGACTAAAAATTATAAAAATAATAACACACTATGAATAAAAAAAATCCTCAGAGACTATACGCGAAACCTTTTGTTTTGATTTATATGAGCGTTATAAACCGCAATCTAAAAAATATCTTGCTATTAATTTTTTAATATTCTTTATCGGCTTTTAAGAAGGTGACGGCTGTTTTCAATCTTGGATGGATGGTCCAATTCAAAGAGTAGGCTTTTCTATCGACCAAAAAGATCCCACCGTCTTGTTTTATATAAAAGAAAACCTTGGGTTTGGTACGATAACCGACTTGAAAACAGGATATTGGCGATTCGCAATATGGGATAGAGACAATTTATTTAAAATTTATTGTATTTTTTTAGGAAATATTGTTCTAGATCAAATCCATTTGGGTTTTGAAAAATGAAATGGTCATCATTAAACTCTAATATGATATTTCCAAAAGGTTTTTCTATTCCAAACGATTATAACTATTATATTAAATGTAATAAAATTTCGGGGGCTAATTTAATTCGCTTAGATAATAGTTGGTTTGCTGGTTTTTTCAAGCGGATGGAGGTTTTTATATTCACGATAGCTATAATCTTACATGAAAAACGAAAGTTACATTAAGATTAAGAGTATATAGAACTCAATTTGAAGAGGTTGATGCTTTAAAAAGAATGGGGTTTTTGTTTACTAAAAACCCTGACCTAAATCTTGAAAAACTCACTAACAACACTACCGAAACTATTTATAATCGTGTATCATGGGCTAATGAACCGGCTTTAAAATCAAAGATTCCCTTTTTTATAGATTTTTTTTTTCCGTCGTAAAAGTAGCCATCGATTTTGCCGGCGATCCCATGAAATAAATTGCATGGGATCATTCGATAGCCGGCAAAATCGATGGCTGCTTTTTCTAGATTACTTTTTTCCTATCTTGAAAAAAAAAAATTAAAAAATTAATTGGGGCTCGCCCCCTGGCAAAAAGAAAGACAATTTATTGCTTTTCTTTTATATTAATATTTTGCCCTGAAGCTCGCCAACCGGGCAAAGCCCTGAAAAATGCCGCTTGCGCCTTCCTTTTAAAAACAAAATGATAATATAGTCCACCGCAAAAAATTTTTTAGCAAAACTATGAATTTTTTGCCAGCATCACATACATGCTTTTACCATTCACGTAACCGTGTTAATTCTTTTAAAAGGAGTACTATTTGCTCGTAGTTCTCGTTTAATTCCAGATAAATACAATTTAGGTTTCCGATTCCCATGTGACGGTCCAGGACGAGGAGGTACTTGTCAAGTTTCGGCTTGGGACCATGTTTTTCTGGGGGCGTTTTGGATGTATAACTCTATTTCGGTAGCAATCTTTCATTTTTCTTGGAAATTACAAAGTGACGTCTGGGGTACGGTTAATCCAGATGGTACCGTATCTCATATTACCGGTGGTAATTTTGCAGACTCCGCAAATAATATTAACGGATGGCTACGTGATTTTCTATGGTCTCAAAGTTCTCAAGTAATCCAGTCATATGGTTCGGCATTAAGTAGTTACGGATTAGCTTTCTTAGGAGCACATTCAAAAGAGTGTTTTATAAACGGTTAGTTTATATGAGCAAATATCAAATCAATTGCGAAAAAGAAAAATAAGCTTCTAATTCGCAGCCTTTCGTCCGAATAGGCTTTTAAAGGGTTCAGAGACTATTTTTATTTGAAATCATTTTTATTTATGATTATGCTATAGTCCACACTTATTTAAGTTAAATCAATCTTCTTCATTTAAATCGGGAAAAGAAGATAACAATAAGAAAATGTGTTTGTGTGGGCCTTTAGTTTAATGTTTCTCAAAGTAAGGGATCATCAGGTTTTTTCCTTAGGTAGGAAAAAAAAAATAGATACATTTTTTCGACCGGAAAAATTAAAATTTTTACCTAGGGAAAAAAAATCCCTGCAGGCAGGGATTCTTTTTCCCGACGCTTTGTTCATTTTAAAAAAGCATTGATTTTTTAAAATGAACAAAGCTCGTTTTCGTGGTTTTTATTGAATCTTTTTCTTCTTCTATGGGCATGATTCTCATCAAACGCCTAAAGTTGTTGGTTAGAATATGTGTTAAATGACCATGGAAGAAGAAAAAAAAAAATTATTTATTTTTTTCTGATGAAAATAAAATCAAATGCTAAAAATTTACATTAATTTTAATTCAATTAAAAACGATATATATATTATCGGAAAAAAATTCCATAAATGGAATTTCTTTCGCTGAAAAAATTTAAAATCGTAGAATAATTAGCAAGAAATAGATCTTCAACGACTACACGTTTAATTTCCATAAAATTGGAAAATGATATAGTCTGCTCTTTTATCAAGATAAAAGATAAATTTGAAAGAGTTTTCAATTTAACAAATTGCTTTAGTGGTAGAGGGTACTGGCAAGAATTGATCGAGAGTATTTTGTGGTCTCACAATAAATTAAAATTCGCGCCAGCGATCGCCCCTCGTGCCTTAAGTATTACTCAAGGACGTGCAGTTGGTTTAGCACACTACCTATTAGGTGGGATTGTGACCACTTGGTCCTTTTTTACTGCTTGAGCTTTATCGATTTAAATTAATTTTTTTTTTCTTTCGATTCCTTTTTTCTATCGATCTTTCCATCGTAAAATGGTCATAGGGAAAAAGAAGCCCTGCTTGCAGGGCTTCTTTTTCCCTATGACCATTTTACGATGGAAAGATCTAGGGGAAAAGAAGCTCTGCAAGCAGAGCTTCTTTTCCCGTCGAAAAAAAGAAATCTAAATCTTTCCATATTAAAATTAAAATATGGAAAGATCTAGGGAAAAAGAAGCCCTGCTTGCAGGGCTTCTTTTCCCGCCGAAAAAAAGGAATCGAAAAAAAAAGAATCGAAGATTCTTTTTTTTTCGATTCCTTTTTTTCGTCATATTTTCCATATTAAAAATATGAAAAGATCTAGGGGAAAATTTTAATTTTTCCCGTCGAAAAAAAGAAATCAAAGATTGACAAAAAAAAAGAATCTAGAAAAAGCATCCATAGATTTTGCCGGCTATCGAATGATCCCATGCCATTTATGGCATGGGATCGCCGGCAAAATCTAGAAAAAAAAAAGACGGATGGAGCATATAACTTCATCCGTCTTTTTTTTTACGACGGAAAAAAGTAATCTTCGATTACTTTTTTCCTATGGATACTTTTACGACGGGAAAAAAAAATCGAAAATTTTTTTTTCCCTTCGATTCTCTTTTTTCCGTCAATCTTTCCATATTAAAATATGGAAAGATCTAGGGGAAAAGAAGCTCTGCAAGCAGAGCTTCTTTTCCCGTCGAAAAAAAGGAATCTAGAAAAAGCATCGATAGGAAAAAAGTAATCTTCGATTACTTTTTTCCTATCGATGCTTTTACGACGGAAAAAAAAATCTATAAAAAAGGGAATCTTTGATTCCTTTTTTTATGACGGAAAAACTAAATTGCATAGCAATTTAGTTTTTCCTAAAAAAAAAGGAATTGAAGATTCCTTTTTTTTGTCCATCTTCGATTTTTTTTTCCTTCGATTCCTTTTTTTCTAGATTTCTTTTTTTCTAGATTATATCATCATTAAAAACTGTTCAATGTTAAAATGACTGATTAACTTTTAATCGGTCATTTAATTTTTCTTCATTTTTTTCGCTTAATATCTCATTAAACTTTAATGAGATATAAGCGAAAAAAATGAAGGTAAACAATGAGTTCGCAATTTATTTAAAATATTATTACTAAAAGAGGTTCAAATCCTTTCGAATTCAAGATATTAATTATTGATAAAAAAAACTGAAGAGAAAAAAAATTCCGTATTCATTTTTCTCTTCAGTTTTTTATCAATAAAGAAAAGTCTTTTATTCAAGAAACGACAAAAGCATTTTTTTTCCAGAAAAGCTATTCCCATGTGAAAATTGGAAGAACGAGGAATAAAACCATCGAAAAAGAAATCGAAGGGAAAAAAAATCGATCGATTGGACATCTTTTTTATTTTCCAAAATCTGAAAAATGTATGAAAATGCTCAATTAATGATGGTCTTTTTTTTTCGAAATTTTGAATTTGATACGAATTCAAGAAAATGCTTTATTTATCACGCATTATTTTCACTAATGGGAATACAAACCAATAAATTAGGAAAAAAAAAATTCTTGCTTGCAAGAATTTTTTCTAGTTTTTTTGTCCTCGATTATTTTTTTTGATAACTTGTTTTGTCCAAATGTTTTCAGACAATTGTACTTGTATTTTTATTTTTTTTATTTTTTAGTCCTAGTTTTTTTTTAACCGAGAAATTAAAGTCGATTATATTAATTCTACATTTAAAAAATTTTTATTTTTTTTATATTTTTATTTTGTATAAATAACATGTTACACGACGTTTTTATTTACCAAGACACAAATATTGTGGATATATTTATTTAAGAAAAAATATTTTTTACTATTTGAATCCGGTTAAAATAAGCTCTGCTTGCAATAATTTTTTTTCGAGATTTTTTATGGATGCTTTTACGAAGAGAAAAAAATCCCCATTTATTTTTTTTTTTCCTTTCGTTCGTGAGGGGCTCGCAATTTATTGCGGGCCCCCAATTATTTTTGTTAAAAAAAGCTCGATTTAATTGTTAACCTTTTTATTTCATCTTCTGCCTCTTTTAGTAAAGGGCAAAAAATAAACCATTAAATAAAGCTTATTTTCTATAAGGCTTGGTCATACAAATTTTTTTTGTCAGAAAAAAAAGAGGGGACCCAAAACCATTTTCAATGGCTTTGGGTCCCGACGGACACCGAAATTTATTTCGGTGTCCTCGTTCTTAAAGAGTAAAACTTAACTACCTATGTCAATGTACTTAATATTAAATAATCAGTATTTTTGTATAAAAGGTCCGCAATTAATCGCGGGCCTTAATAGATTACCCTTGAACCTAGGATCTTAGTTATCATACTAACTTTTTATTATCTGTAAGAGGTAAGATGATAGTTATGATAGGCATGTCCTTTAGAACTTCTTTCACGTCAAAATTACGTCAAAACTATGTTAAAGCTCGTAATAATATTTTATGATATTAGACTCAGAAAAGTTTTTTATTGTCCTACTTACTTATTTTTTATTCGAAAAAATTTATTATTTTTTTTTAACTTTTAAAAAATTTTTTAAATAATTTTAGATTGACAATCTAAAGCTAAATAAGATACATAAAATAAACAATTGCTGATTAAATTTTTTGTTTGATTCCGTACTAAGGAATAATTAGTGAAAACTGTCAAGAAGAAACAATCAAGTAGACATTTTTTTTTATACCTTGTTCTAATTAAGTATTCTAATATATATAAATGCCTACGATTATTATTTTATTTTTACCTTTTACAGTTTTTTTAACCCAAAATTTGACAAAGATATATGGATCGTTAATTCAATTGGTAGAATAATCGACTTTTAATCGATCTGTTTCCGGGTTCAAGTCCCGGACGATCCAAAAGAATTTTAGTTTTATATAATTTCGTTTAATTTAAGTAGTATAATTTTCCACCCATTCTGTAATAAATTTTTATGATCACCACGAATTTTTTCGGCTTTTTACGGGGGCCGTGATTAAAGTTTAAAAAAAAAACCATTAATAAAAAATTTTTATTTTATTTGATTTTTTTCTTGGGGTTCTCTGTTTATCAAGAGCCCTCCAATAGGATCATGATATAACCGACAAAAAACGTAAAAAATACGCAAAGAAAAAAAAAGAAAATAACGAAAAAAAAAAATAAATTTTTTTTTACAATATAAAAAAATTAAAAAATTTTATCATTAATTAGAGTTGTCATTTTATTAAAGAATACTAGAAAAAAAGGAATCAAAGATTCCTTTTTTTCGACGGGAAAAGAAGCCCTGCTTGCAGAGCTTCTTTTCCCCTAGATCTTTCCATATTTTAATATGGAAAGATCGAGATTACTTTTTTCCGATGGATGCTTTTTCTAGATTACTTTTTTCCTATAAAAAAAAGAATCTTTGATTCCTTTTTTTTGTCAATCTTCGATTTTTTTTTCCTTCGATTCTTTTTTTCCTAGGAAAAAAGTAATCGAAAAAAAAATCGATCCATATTAAAATATGGATTGATTTTTTTTTCGACGGGAAAAATTAAAATTTTACCCTAGGTTTTTTTACCATTTAAAATATACTAAAGAACCGTCGATTTTATGATCACCAAGAATTTTGCCGGCAATACCATCCATCACATAACTTTTTTGCGGATTAATAGGCATAATGCGTTCATTTTTCCGAAAATAAAAATGAACGCATTATGCCTATTGATCCGCAAAAAAAGGGGGCGAGATTATGGTATCATACGATAACCGGCAAAATTAGAGGAAAAATTAAAATTTTCCCCTAGGTTTTTTACCATGTTTTATAAATGGTAAAAAACCGTCGTAAAAGAAAAAATAAGGATAGAGTCGTTATATACATTTTTCGATTTGGCGAAAAAAAAACGAAGGAGAATCGTATACATGCTTCATTCGTTTTTTTCTTTTACCACCGAAAAAAGTAATCGAAGGGAAAAAAATCTTTGATTTTTTTTCCTTTCGATTACTTTTTTCCTATGGTGATCATAACATATAAAAAGCATCGAAAGGAAAAAAAATCAATGGGAAGAGAGAGGAAAATTGCGAGGAAAAAACAACCGATTCTCCCAAAATCTTTGATTTTGGGAGAATCGAAAAAGAAACCGACGAAAAAAAAATCTCGATCTTTCCATATTTTAATATGGAAAGATTGACGGAAAAACGAAAAAGACGAATGGAGCCGTTATATACATTTTCCGATTTGGGCCTTTTGGTCCCTTTTTTTATTAAAATTAAAAAAAGGGACGGTCGATTATCTCAAGGGACCTGCGTACCGCAGGTTCAGATGGTTCAAATCGACCAATATGTACAAATGGTAATTTTCTTTTTTCTTCCCAGACCTATTTTTTTACCTTCGATTTTTTACGACAGGAAAAAATTACAAAGAGATTTTTTCTTTTGTTCCCTCATAGTTTTTTTAGCAGTCTTTTCAGGCAAGCATACTTTACGATAATTGACTATGATAGTATCATGGTTAAAATATTCCTGTAAAAAAGCTTTTTGCCCTAATAATTTTTGGATAGTGTCTACTTACTTAATCATTAAGTCCATTAACAGATCTTAAATAAAAAGAAAGATCCAAAAACTATTTTAAAAAAATATGACACCCAAGGATCAGAAAAAAGATAACCATAAATATTCATTTTTTTGTAAAATGTTTATCGTTATAAATAGAAAAAGAAACGGACTAATCTATTTCTTTTATATTGGAAAAGAATAACCATTAAGATTCTCTCAAAATCGAAAGAAAAAAACGCTGGTTCGAAGGGAATGACTGCCAGTTGTAAACGGTATATCTTTCCTTTTCGACTGCAACAAAACCGTTCAAAAAAAATGATTTTTTTTACGACGGGAAAAGTAGGACCTTGTTGATAAATAAAGAGGTTACGTCAGAAATATATTTATAAAAGAGGGCTTCTAATTTCCCTTTTACCGCAAAAAAAATAAAAATTATTAAATTATTTTTGACAATATAATTGATTTAAGATAAAATTATAAATCTTATCAAAAAGCATTTAATAATTTTGATCTTTTTTTTCATAAATTATTTTTTATAATTTTTTACTCTTTTTAATTAAATAAACCAAGTAAAAAAGAAAAATTCAGAATTAAAATTAATAATAAATTTTTATTGTTAAAACAATAATATCGGCTTATAAACAACTACTAAGTTGCGATGAGAATAAATGTCAGAAAAAGGCAAAAATCCGAAAATGAGATGTGAGGAAAATAAAAAGCCTAGCAATTTTTTAAAGCACACGGCCTTCATCCTTCTTTTGTAAATTTTTACAGCCGAGTTTTAACATCGACATTATTTTAATCTTAAACGTATTGAAAAAAGTAATACTTGCAAGCAATGATTATTAGGAGCAAAAAAAGTGCCAAATCCGGAAAAAAAAAACCTCGAAAAAAAGGAATCTTTGATTCCTTTTTTTATGACGGAAAAACGAAATCGCATAGCAATTTCGTTTTTCCCTTTTTTGCTTTGCTCTTTTAATCCATAATACGTCAATGTACAAAAATTCAATTATTTTTTTAAGGGTCTAACAGTAATTCCATCACATTAATTCAATCATTTTTGGTATAGAAATTAGGATTCATAGCTCAAGTGGTAGAGCCTCAATCTCATAAATTGATCGTTATGAGTTCAAGCCTCATTGAATCCTTTGAAGTAATTATGATACTTTTTGTTTTTTTTACAAGACCACTGTACAAACGAGCAAATAGATGATTTATTTACTTTTTTATCGTAAAGTAAAGTAATAAGCCCCTGATAATATATATTTTGTGTTGTATTTTTAACACTAATTTTGAATTATATAAAAAAAAGCTTTGATCTTGACAAATATATTATATATGTATATAATCTTTAATACAATAAAATTTGTAATGAAAATTAGAAAAAAAAAATCGAAGGAAAAAAAAATCGAAGGAAAAAAAAATCGAAGGAAAAAAAAAACAATGAAAGACTATAAAAGCACTTACTATAAGTGGTTTTATTTTACAAAGAAGCTTGTAGATTCCCCCTAAAAATAGGGTCGTAACAACTACTCTCATTGAGAATCACTCTCAAGAAAATCAGAAATACGCAGGAGCGACGGTTGACATTAATTTTATTACTAATACGGTAATTAAGAAATAAAAAAAGCTTAGTCACTTATAATTCAACCAAAACAACTTGGTTTTGCAAGTAAATAAGATAAGTTACTAATAAACGAGGACATCCAAATGAATTCATTTGGATGTCCGTCGATTTTTTAAATTACCCTTTTTGATATTTCTTTTTACGGTTTTTTTCGAACGTCTTGTTAAAATATAAAATAACCTCTTGAGTTTTTAGATCAAGAGATTGTCTCGCTCATTACTAGATGATGAGCGTATCCCTGTATTTTTTTACTTTTTAAGAATCGCACTACTTAAGTTTTCACTCATCATTAAGCCTTCTTAATTCAATTGGCAGAATTTTAGTTTTGTAAACTAACTATGTAGATTCAAGTTCTACAGAAGGCAAAATAGATATTCAAAACTAGTAAAAAATTAAAGAAATGTAACGGTTAGAAAAGTAATGGGTATAAATTGAACGTACTTTTTTTCAAATTTTATTAAACTTGAAAAAAGGTCTTCATTACTTTTTTATTTCGGATTTTTTTATTTATTGTTCTTAATTACAATTTTTTAGACTATTTTGAGCTCAAGAGGATTCGAACCCCTAATCTCTCGATCCGTAGTCGAGCGCTGTATCCAATTTAGCTATGAACTCATTTTATAATATTTTATAAAAAATATTATAAAATATTTTTTTTTAAAAGTCAAACAAAAACATTGAATAAAAAAGTATTTAAATTTTTTATGTAAATCATAACTTCATTATACGTTTTGATTTTATATCAAACAAAAATTAGTCTGGTAAATAAATAAACATTTATTAGTTTCATGAGTTGAATAAAATAAATTCGGGAGCGTTTTGAGTTTTATTTTATAAATAGTCTCTTGTTATTGGATTTTTATAGATCAAAACTTATAATTTTTTTTCTTCCTCTTTTTTTATATCAAAAAAGATCTAGAAAAAAAGGAATCTTTGATTCCTTTTTTTATGACAGAAAAAAGTAATCTTCGATTACTTTTTTCCTAGAAAAAAAAAATCGATCCATATTTTAATATGGAAAAATCTAGGGGAAAATTTTAATTTTTCCCGTCGAAAAAAAAAAGACGGATGGAGCTGTTATATACAATTTCCGATTTGGCGAAAAAAAAACATAGGATTATCAGATATATGCTCCATCCGTCTTTTTTTTTTTTGAGTAAAAACGAAATCGCTTTGCTATTTCGTTTTTCCTCTAATTTTGCCGGTTATGGTATGATACCATCATCTCGCTCCCTTTTTTGCGGATCAATGGGCATAATGCGTTTATTTTGATTTTCGGAAAAATGAACGCATTATGCCCATTGATTAGCAAAAAAAAAGGTATAGTATCGCCGGCAAAATGAATGCTTGGTGCGGATAAAATCGACGGTTTTTTATCAAGGAAGTAATTCAATATGATAATCTTCGATTATCGAAATCTAAAACTTTCTTGGTAAAAAACCTAATCGTTATTTGTCTTTTAGATGTATGATACGTATTATCGTATGATTATTTTGAAAATCGTATGCCCAGACGTTATTTTTATATTAACAGAAAGACTGGTGTTGTTATTGGTTTATAAACTAAATAGCGATTTTATACAAAAACTGCGATAATAAAAGACAAACTATAAATCAGTGTTTTACTAAAAAAAGACAAATCTTTCTTGAAAAAATAAGGATTTTTTTTACTATTTTTCAAATTTAAAACATATTCGGAGCGCCCCAACAATTAATTCACTTATTCAAATTTTATCGTCAATTTCATATTTTTTAGATTTTATATCTATTGAATTAGACGTGAATATATATGTGTTGGGTAGGATATTCTATTTTTAGATATTTATATCTAGTAGAAATAGCGCATTAAAAAAAAAAGTGTTATTTTAGTGGCATCTTTAAATGAATGATCCTATTTTATTTAATTAATCAATTTGAATGCACTTTTTTTTTTTTTTCCTAGGAAAAAAAGAATTGAAAAGAAAAAAAAATCTTCGATTTTTTTTTTCGTCGTAAAAGTATCCATCGGAAAAAAAAAAGACGGATGAAGCATATATCCGATTCTCCTCCGTTTTTGTTCGCCTTTCCGTCTTTTTTTTTAAAGAAAAAAAGAGACGGAAAGGCCCAAATCGGAAAATGTATATAAAGGCTCCATCCGTCTTTTTTTTTTACGACCGAAAAAAGGAATCAAAGGGGAGAGAGAAAATTGCCATTTTTGGTCGATTCTCTCAAGTTTCAATCGACCAAGATGTGAAAATGGGGAGAAAAGAGAAAATTGCCATTTTTGGTCTATTTTCTCAGGTTCACATCGACCAAGATCTATAAAAAGGGGGAGAAAAGAGAAAATTGCGAGGAAAAAACAACCGATTCTCCCCAAATGAGAATCGGTTGTTTTTTCGATTTTTGGTCGATTTTCTCCGGTTCAAATCGACCAAGATGTATAAAAATGGCAATTTTCTCCCCGGGGTGGGCAATTTTCTTCTCTCTCCCCGGGGCGGGTAATTTTCTTCTCTCTCCCTGGAGCGGGTAATTTTCTTCTCTCTCCCCGGGGGCGATTCCTTTTTTCCGTCAATCTTTCCTTCCATATTCAAATATGGAAAGATCTAGGTTTTTTTACTTTCTTTGTAAAAAACCGTCGTAAAAGAAAACCACCGATTGGGTATATATATATCAGATTCTCCTACGTTTTTTTTTCGCCAAATCGTAAAATGTCTAAAAATACCCAATCGGTGGTTTTCTTTTATGCCCATATCGTTTTTGTGACCACATATGTGGTGGTCATAAAAACGACAGGGGAAGACGGGAAAAAAAATTGGTCTGGGGAGCGAGAAAATTGCCATTTTTGGTCGATTTAAACCGGAGATAATCGACCAAAAATGGCAATTTTCTTCTCTCTCCCCATTGATTTTTTTTTTCTTTTTCGGTCAATCTTTCCATATTAAAATATGGAAAGATCTAGATCTTTCCATCGTAAAATGGTCATCGATTTTGCTGGATATCGAATGATCCGATACCATATGATATCGGGTGGCTGGGTAGGGATTCTAATCCATGACCATTTTACGATGAAAAGATTGACGGAAAAAAGAAATCTTAAAAAAAAAGAATCGAAGGAAAAAAAAATCTAAATCTTTCCATATTAAAATATGGAAAGATTTAGATTTTTTTTTTCCTTCGTAAAAGTATCGATAGGAAAAAAGTAATCGAAGATTACTTTTTTCCGTCGTAAAAAAAAAGACGGATGAAGCTATATGCTCCATCCGTCTTTTTTTTTTCTAGATTTTGCCGGCGATCCCATGCAATAAATGGCATGGGATCATTCGATAGCCGGCAAAATCTATGGATGCTTTTTCTAGATTCGTTTTTTTTGTCAATCTTTGATTTCGTTTTTCCTCAAAAAAAAGAAATCAAAGATTCCTTTTTTTCGAGACTTTTTTTATTTAATCCTTCTATGACGGTGCTCTATAAAAAGGAAATTAAATTGATAAATTTCTCAAAGTTTTTAGTAGCTTTTAACGAAAAAGAATATTTTTTCAGATAAATTTATTAATTGATCAATTAATCCGAAAAAATATGTTTCTTTTTTTTTAACAAATTTATTAATTGACCAATTTGTCTATTTTTAATTTACCCATTATTTCTTATTTGTTTAGAAAAAATAATGAGTAAATTAAAAAATTTTAAAGACAAGATAAAGTACTATTAATATTAAATAAAAACAAGAGATTTGGGAATCGAAAAAGATGGGAGAATAACTTTTCTTTTTTTATTTAAGAGTATAAACCAGTAAAATCAATTGCTAAAATTTAATTTTACTATTTTATACTCTTAAATAAAAAAGATATTACATAATACAACAAAATAGAAATAAAAAAGAGATTACATAGTACAATAAAATAGAAATAAAAAAGGTTTTGTCTGATTTATCTTGATTTTAAATATTTGCATATCGGTCTAATAAAAGAGGACTTTCTTGTGATGAACCTTGATAATATTCATTAGGACGAGGGGAACCAAAATAATCATAACAAAGACCTGTACTAACTACTAACCAACCAGAAATAAATAATGCTGGTATTGTAACACTGTGGATAATCCAATAACGAATACTAGTCAAAATGTCTGAAAAAGGACGTTCTCCTGTAATTCCTGGCATAATAATTTTTTTAATTTTTTTTTCTCTGTCCTCTTTTTAAATGTTTAACTTTTGTCTGTACCATTTTTTGTTTTTCCCGGTTTTTAATAACGGAAAAAGTAATAAAACATTGATTTGTACAAAAGCGCATGTGAGATAAAGAATATAAAAGTATCGGTAATTTAGTGCCGAGACCTGTAAGGAATATATATTTTATAATTGAAAAAAAACATCGAGGACGTTAAAACTAGACGTTCCTAGCTAAATGTTTTTAAATATTTGGCGAAGTATGCCTAGTAATGAAAAGGACCATTAGAAAATGGATTCTATTGTTTAGAGGGACTTTCTAGATTGCGACGTTTTTCCCAAATCGAAGTAAAAAAAATTTTTGCAAGTAAAAATAAAGAACATTTGTATAAATATGTATATAGGTAGGGGGCTTGCTAATTTTTTCCCTGGGGACCTGCGTACCGTAGGTCCCGACGGATTCGTTGAGGCCTTATAAGCCTCAACGAATCCCAAGAGCCCGCTTTGCGGGCCCCGACGGAAAAAAAATTTCGAAGAAATTTTTTTTCCTATCTTTTTTGTGTTGAAAAGAAAGTACATAAAATTGAAAACATCAAAATTTATTTATCTAGACATAAGGGATCGCTATTTTATAAATGGTGGGTTCCTCTTTTTACCCATACGTGCTTTTCTAAACATCAACAGGCTAGCTTAATATTGCTAACAAATAAATTTTTATGTAGTTGGGACCGTTGTTGTTTTTTGGTCGGCTTCCCTACCCTCGTGTGAATAGGTAAGCTTGATGTCAAAAACCATTCTTCCAAGTATTCCACTCGTCAAGGTCTCGTAAATATTACAAACTTCTATTCTTCACTGTTTAAAAAGAGGTCTTTCAGGTTTGCTTTTTTAAATTTTCGACGAAAAAAAAGCGGCTCTAATTATTTATACTTGTCAGAGCTCTAACTTCAATAATGAACTATGATCTCTCGTTTAGATAATATTTTCTTGCCTTTTTTCCAAATAGACTTTTTGTTATCGAATGACCGGGTTTGTCAAAAACAAATTTCAAGACAAATAAAAGCGATTCTCGGAAAAATAAAAAAAGCGTATTTATCCTATCCAACTGGGCTTATTTTCTCATATTGACCAAATAAGCGTTTTTTTTACGTCCACGATGTTTTTGTCTAACATATTATTGTTAGACAAAAACATCGTGGGCATGGATTAATTGGTCATAAATGAATCTAGTTTCTTTTTTTATACAATGAATGGTATTGGAAACGAATAATATCATAAAATTTTTGTGTGATCCCTGCCTATAAAATTAAAAAACGCCAAAATGATAAAACCTTTTTTTAGTAAAAATTGGTTTTGGGGACCGTCAAAAAAATTACTATCGATTATTGTAAAAAAAGAAAATTTTTATTTTTTACAAAATATATATTATCTAATATATATTTCGTAAAGATATTTCATAAAATGTACGCAGATGTATAAATGCTCATTGATTCTAATAAGACAGGGTTCTATAATATTAAGTTGTCGGCAAAATCGATGGAAAAAGTAATTTTAAATCCTTTTTTTTTAAATTTTTTCCGTTTAATTTTGCGGTCATTTATTTATTCTCAATTAATATGTTAACAAGATGAAACATATAATTCAATTAATTAATTTTTTTAGTCGATTTTGAATTCAAATTCTTCAAATTTAGGATATAGTAGTAAAATAATAAATAAGCTTAATTTATATTTTGGAGTGTATCTTAATTGGTAAATTTTTTTTAATTTTTAAGCATAACCCATTTGAAACCTAATAGTGTTTCAATAAAATCCCGTAGGTTTTTGTTAATTAAAAATTGAAATATACAAAAATATTTATTATTTAAATATTTGTTATAATAAATATACTGGGAAGGAAGGACTCGAACCTACGACATAACGCAGCCAAAATGCGTCGCCTTACCAACTTGGCTACTCCCCATTAAGTTTTAAATTGTTTGATATTTTAACTTTTCATGCCCTCTTTTTAAATTGTATAAAAAGGTTGTGTTTTTAAATAAAAAGGGTGTGAGAAGAAAAATGATTGTTTAATAAATTTTTTATTAAAAATTACGGGTCCCAATGATAAAAAAAGCAAATAATAGATAATTTAAATAAACTTGGATATTCTCAGAGACTGCAATTTTATTCTATTTAAAAAAGTACGATGGCGGTTCCTCCTTTTAAATTTAGTCAATTGAAAATATTCTTTTTTTAAAAAAAAGACAGGGCCGTTTTTTGGATTTTTTCAGGCGTTACTAGTTTTTGAAAAAACCTACAAAAATTAAAAGAGAAATAATACTTAAAAATATTTTTATACACCATTTAATACATATATAAAATTTTTTTATTTTTGTCAATCAAATTATTCTAAAGATGAATAATAAAGATTTTTTTTAATAATATTTTATAAACCAAAATAATATTATTTTAAGAATTATTTTGGTGAAAAACCTTTTTTACAAATCGGAACAATTATTTGTACAAAATGTAAAAATTTTACGTATGAATAAAAAAATTTGCAAAAAAACAAACAAAATTTCCTATAATATTATTTCACAATGTAGTAAAAGAATGAATTTATATATTTGTGTTCTCAGGACAATCTTATGAAAACGACCCATAATTAAATATCGCGGGCCAATTTTTTTTTTTTCCTTCGATTACTTTTTTTCTATGGTGCGAATACGATCTAGCATAAGCAAAAATATAGCATTAAACGAATCCATAACTAAATTATTGCATACTCAGTTTTCCCCTGTAAAAAAAGTAAAGCGGATAAAAAAAAACTCATTGATTAGTAAAACATAATTATCAATTGTGTATTTTTACAGACTCCAAAATCATTGCTCGCGTTAAATTTGGATCCGCTTTTCATTGAAAAATCTATCTTATCTATTAAAATATTTTATAAGAAAGAATCAAAGCGTTAATTGTATTAGCTATTGATAACTAATCTTCTTTGATTAAGTCCCTTAAAACGTTTTTTTACGGAAGCTATAAATTTTTTTTAGCTATGAGGTTAATGTTTCTTTACTTTGATGTATATACCGTAAATTTTATCTTTTAACATAGATAAACCCGAAGAGTTTTTTGAGACTAGCATAATTTAAAGCGGTTATTTTTCGTTACTTTAAATTATTGTTTGCAAAATATTTTAGCTAGAAACTTGTAACTAATGTAAACCGAAAATAAAATGATGAAAAAATGGATAGGAATAAAAAATCAAAAAAAGAAATATATCACGAGGCCCTAATTTCTTTGTTCTCACATGTGACTTTCTTTTCATTATCCTATCGTAAATTGAGTAAACTAGGGGTCCCCTTTTTTCTTTAATTGGAAAAAATACCATAAATACAGAAGAAAAAATTTACGTCAAGGACCACTGTTGTCCCCTTTAAAAAAAGGGACGATGACAGTCTTTCTTTTTTAAAGTTAAAAAGAGCCTAAAAAAAGATGAGACCCGAAGGTCAAAAAAAAACCATTTATAAGTGTTTTTTTTTTCGCCCATGTCGTTTTTGTGACCACATATGAAGATCTTTCCAGTTTAAAATGGTCATCGGGAAAAAGAAGCTCTGCAAGCAGGGTTTCTTTTCCCGTCGTAAAAAGGAATCTCGAAAAAAAAATCGATCCATATGAAAATATGGATCGATTTTTTTTTCGACGGGAAAAGAAGTCCTGCTTGCAGGGCTTCTTTTCCCCTAGATCTTTCCATATTAAAATATGGAAAGATTGACGGAAAAAAAGAATCTAAAAAAAAAGAATCGAAGGAAAAAAAAAATCTAAATCTTTCCATATTAAAATATGGAAAGATTTAGATTTTTTTTTTCCGTCGTAAAAGTATCGATAGATTTTGCCGGCGATCCCATGCAATAAATGGCATGGGATCATTCGATAGCCGGCAAAATCATCGATGCTTTTTCTAGATTCTTTTTTTTTGTCAATCTTTGATTCTTTTTTTCCTAGAAAAAAAATTGATCCATATTAAAATATGGATCGATTTTTTTTTCTATTTTTTTTCCCGTCTTTTTCTTTTACGACAATTTTTTATCTTTTATTTTTCCTTGCGTTATCCACATTGAAATAAAAAGTCGATTTCCAAGTTATAAATAATTTATGACACCCAAAAAGCATTGATTAGCCAACGATCTTTTCATCTAAAAATTATAGCACCTAACAAAGAAAAAAAATATAAAAAATATCTTTGAACTAAATTTTTTTACATTATACTTCGGCCCCAGGGGCATAAAAATATCGACATGTGAATTTATTTTTCCCGCAAAAAAATAATGAATTGGAAAAATTTTGTTAAAATTTAATATTTTGACATTATTGCAATATTAAGTTATTTTATTTTTTTGTATTGTTAATTTCAAACGTAAAATATTAAACTAGTAAGACCAAATTAAATCGTATGATTATTTCAAAATTCGAGTATAATTTGTAAAAAAGAACAATTTAATGTAAACGTTCATTTATAAAATACCTCTATAATCATTATAAAAAGCTCTTTGTTATGGTAATTTTTTATAAATATTGGTTAAGCTTCAATAAAAAGAAAAAATTGAGATATTTCTTATATTTTTAAAAATTTGAAAAAAAAGGGAGATCCCAGGGGCTTGCTTTGCGGGCCCCGACGAAAAAAAAATTTCTTCGAAATTTTTTTTCCTACTATTTTTCAAATTTTAAAAAAACGATTATATGAGAATAAATGCAATTATTAATTAGAAAAAAAATGAAGAGCACTGTTATTTCAATCCAATTTGAAATAAAATAAAATGGAATATATTTATTCCATTTGTAAAGAGGCGCTCTTCTCGGTGGTAAAAAGTCTTTACTTGTAAAGATTTTGCCGCATTAGATCTCTTCATGTAGAGCACCCAAAAATATCGCAATACAACTATTTCGCGTCTCACTTGTATATTTTCCATTATTTATAAATGAGTACGAATTGGAATAGAAAAGACGAAAACAAGTGCGGGAAAACATCATTAGTTAATAATCGCTTATTAAATTAAAGGGTAACTACAAAAATTTTACGATTTATCTAGTGAAAAAAGCATTGCTTCCAATTTCTCCTCTCATTAACAAAAGGCCATTGAAAAGGCTTTTTTTAACTCATTTGAACGCCATTGGGGCGTAATTTTAAGCAATGTTTTTTTCGTTATTTAATAACCAGGGGATTCAATATTCGTAGAAATTCGCTATTTTTACAAATAACCCCTTTTATAAAAATAAAAGCAATTTTTGGAAAAAGTGATAAAAACGTTTTTCCCGTCCCTACAAGACATATAAAAAAAGAAAGATTGACGGAAAAAAATTGTGGTAATACATTACCTCAACCCGTCTAAAAATCTTTCATAAAGGGGGGATACAATAAAATCACATGTGGGGAAAAATAATGATATTTCTTTCCGATGGACGGACCCCTGTCGTTATAATAAAAAAAATAAATTTTTTTTTATAAATGGCCGGAGTTTTCACCGACGGGCCTCGCGCTTTTAAAGATAGCAAGGTCCTTATATTTTTAATTAAAACAAATTAAAATTTTTTTTGATGGTCGGGTTCTGTCAATGATATAATATATATGGGTTGATTTAGGTGGCCCATATACAAATAAAACATAGATATTCAAATTTTTTTGTTAAATTGGCGGTATATCTTAATTGGTTAAAGTAGTAGATTGCAAATCTAACAATCTCAGTTCAAGTCTGAGTACCGCCTCTTATTTTTTTTGCTAGTAATTTAAATGAAATGTTTTGATGCTTCCAAAATTTTGTAAATTGAAACCTATAATTTGATTTTTTTTTATCTTAGATTATACCAAAAAAAAATGTTTCATTTCCAGCCTAAAAAAGACGATTAGTTTTCTACTTTTTCTTCTTATTTTTTATTATATGTAATTTGCGTTTTTACATCCAGGAAGGAAAAGTTGAATGTGGTAAAAAAAGAATAAAAAGTAAAAAGATGAATACATCTCGATTATAAAAAATATGAATCCATTAAAAAGTGGAAGAAATTAGGATTTACCCCGATGGCATAATTCGCGGCAATCATTCTAAATGATTGCCGCGAATTATGCCATCGGGGTGAAAAAACCGTCGTAAAAGAATCAAAATTATTTTAAAAAACCGTCGAAAAATAAAAATATTTGTTATACAATGTGAAAAAGTATGACAAGTCATAATATTTCTTTGGCTCTCCAGGAGGTAATCAAACAAAAGATTAACACGAAACTTTTTCTTTAGTCAATTCAGAAAGAATACAATAAAAGTTTTCTTAAAATGGCTCATTTTTTTTTTATTAAAAAAAAATGTTATTTATTAAATATTCTCCCCAAATCTTTGATTTGAGAATTACGTCGGGGCTCACAATTTATTGCGGGCCCCAATTTTTTTTTCGATAGATTTATAGGGAACTTAATCAAGAATCCATTAAAAAAAATTTCATTAAATTGAGGACTTAGAGAACCTAAGAACTAGAAAAAAAAATTCTTGCTTGCAAGAATTTTTTTTTCTACTAGTAATTTTGGTCCTCAATATATATATATGTTCGTTAAAAAATTAAAAGAGAAGACTCACGATGTTTCATAAAAAAATAAACGAAATTATGGCTTTATTTTCATAAATTTTAAAATTAGACAAAAGATTAATTGAAAGCTGAAAAAAAAAGAAAAAAAGGAAAAAGAAATTTTGCAAAATTTTTTTTTGATTGATTTATGACCATAGTTAATAATTTTTTTGGAAGAAGACGTTGATAAAGCCTGAGTATTAGATACTTATTTGAAGAGTCTCAAAAAATTCGCTTTTTTAACAACGGATTAACTATGGTCATAAATCAATCAAAAAAACAAAAATGAAAAGCGCTCTTGTTATTTTTTCAATGGGAAAAAGTGCTACCATAAACTTTGTCAAGTCAAAGCTTTTCTAAAACATTTACATTAAAAACGCGGAAAAGAAAATTACTTGGCCTTTTCTTTTCCGTCTGCCCCTGTCGTTTTTGTTACCACAGATGAAGATCTTTCCAGCTTAAAATGGTCATCGATTTTGCTGGATATCTAATGATCGGATACTATCTGATCTCGGGTAGCTGGGTAGGAATTCTAATCGATGACCATTTTAAGCTGGAAAGATCGACAAAAAAAAGGAATTGCCCATCCCGGGGAAAGAGAAGAAAATTGCCATTTTTACATCTTGGTCGATATTAACTTGAAAGAATCGACCAAAAATCGCAATTTTCTTCTCTCTCCCCTTTGCCATTCCTTTTTTCCGATGGTGCGGATAAGATCTGGTCACAAAAACGACGTGGGCTAAAAAGAAAACAACCGTCTTCTTAGATAGGAAAAGAATTTCATTTATGAAAGAACAAATATGTCTCCCATAAATCTAAGTTTTTTACCATGTTTTAATATGGTAAAAAAACCGTTGATTTTATTATCACCACAAATTTATTTTGGTGATGATAAAATTTAGAAAAAGCATCGATAGGAAGAAAAAGGAATCTTTGATTCCTTTTTTTCTAGATAAGATCGACGGTTTTACCCCGATCGCGTAATTCGCGGCAATCATTTTGAATGATCGCCTCCAAAACGCGATGGGGGTAAAACCTAGGAAAAACGAAATTGCTTTGCGATTTCGTTTTTCCGTCAATCTTTCCATATTAAAATATGGAAAGATCTAGGGGTAAAGTAAAGAAGCCCTGCAAGCAAAGCTTTTTTTCCCGTCGAAAAAAAGGAATCGAAGGAAAAAAAAATCTTTCCATATTTTAATATGGAAAGATCTAGGGAAAAAGAAGCCCTGCAAGCAGGGCTTCTTTTCCCGTCGAAAAAAAGGAATCTAGAAAAAGCATTCATCGGAAAAAAAATCAATGGGGAGAGAAAAGAAGCCCTGCTTGCAGGGCTTCTTTTCCCGTCGAAAAAAAGTCTAGAAAAAGCATTCATCGGAAAAAAAATCAATGGGGAGAGAAAAGAAAATTGCCAGAAGGATTTTTTTTCCGTCAATCTTTCCATATTTTAATATGGAAAGATCTAGGGGAAAAGAAGCCTTGCAAGCAGAGCTTCTTTTCCCGTCGAAAAAAAGGAATCTTCGATTTCTTTTTTTCTAGATTTTGCCGGCGATCGAATAATCCCATGCCATTTATTTCATGGGATCGCTGGGTAGGGATTCTAATCGATGGCTGCTTTTACGACGGAAAAAAAAATCGAAGATTGACAAAAAAAAGGAATCGAAGATTCCTTTTTTTTGTCAATCTTCGATTTTTTTTTTCCTTCGATTCCTTTTTTTCGAGATTTTTTTTTCCTATCGATGCTTTTGGCTTTAAAAACGACGGACCTGCTTTATTTCTTTAGAACTAATTATAAGTTTTTATTTATTTGCTCTCATTTTTAACCATCCTTGTACTTCAAGATAATTCAACGGCGCAATATCGACCGCAACTTTCCAGTAATCTTCTGCCTTTCGAAAAAGAATTTCCGCTAAATCTGGTCGATTAAATTCTAACATTTGTTCTGCTCAATAATGATAAATTACTGCACAATTATTTAACGCTTGTGGTAAAGCTGGATTTCTCTCTAGCGCTTGATGATAGTACTCTAAAGCTCGATCATGTTCTCCATTATTTGTATGTAATAAACCAATGTTATATAATACTATGGATCAGTCGTACGGATCTATTTCTAAACGTAAAGATTGATAATAATTTTTTAAAGCCGTCGAGTACTCTCCATCAGACTGGGCGGCCATTCCGCGGCGATAAAAATTGAATGCTTGTTTTTCGCGATCGGAAGAAGGTAAAATTTTAACTAATATGGTTGCGATCACCGAAAAGGTTTGATCAATAAAACTGGTATTTTTTGACATATTAATAAAATTTTATATTTTTTTTATGTTTACACTTAATTATTCATTAAATTATAAATATAATTATTAGAGCGATCAAATAAATGAAACTAAGTTGCCACACCTTTATATAACTATTTGTTGCTAAATCATATTTGATATGATACTTATGTATTACAAGGTTATTTGTCGATTTTTTCAAACTTTAAATTTAACCTGGTTAATTATTTAATATATATCGTTTTTGTGAACACCTTCGTTCTTAATGACGATTATTGCAGTTTACAGTTATCTTTTCTGTTTTTTATTTTCTCGTTTTATCGATAATCTTGTTAATTTTAAAGTCAAATTTCCAAAAAAGCTAGAAAAAAAGGAATCAAAGATGGACAAAAAAAAGAATCTAGAAAAAGCATCGATAGATTTTGCCAGCTATCGAATGATCCCATGCCATTTATTGCATGGGATCGCCGGCAAAATCTAGAAAAAAAAAAGACGGATGGAGCATATAGCTTCATCCGTCTTTTTTTTTACGACGGAAAAAAGTAATCTTCGATTACTTTTTTCCTATCGATACTTTTACGACGGAAAAAAAAAATCAAAGATTGACAAAAAAAGGAATCTTCGATTCCTTTTTTTGTCAATCTTTGATTTTTTTTTTCCTTCGATTCTTTTTTTTTCGATTCCTTTTTTTCGGCGGGAAAAGAAGCCCTGCAAGCAGGGCTTCTTTTTCCCTAGGATCTTTCCATATTAAAATATGGAAAGATTGACGGAAAAAAAGGAATCAAAGGGGATCGAGAAGAAAATTGCCATTTTTGGTCGATTCTCTCCGGTTCTAATTGACCAAGATGTGAAAATGGGGAGGGCAATGTTCTTCTCTCTCTCCGGGGGCGATTCCTTTTTTCTTAGAAAAAAAAATCAAAGATTTTTTTTTCGACGGTAAAAATTAAAATTTTTCCCTAGATTTTTCCATATTTTAATATGGAAAATATGACGGAAAAAAAAATCATTCCATATTTTAATATGGAATGATTGACAGAAAAAAATAATCTAATTAAAAAAAGGCAATAAAAAGCCTTTTTTTTCCCGATGGATGTTTTTTTTTTTTGACGATTTCGTCCTGAAGGCGTAAAACCTAGGCTTTTACAACAAAAAGAGCTTATGATAGTGCCGGAGAAACCGAGTTAACTATCTCTTTCCCATATTTATTTTGCTTTTCCCTTTTCATTTTTTTTGAAAGAGGAAAAAAAATTTTTTTAAATTTTTTTCCGACAGACCCCGGTAATTAATGAACGGGTTGGTTCTTCAATCTATTGATGCCAAAAAAAATAATAAAAATACTAATTCGGGGAACCATGGCCATGAAGTAATAATTAAATAGCGCTTCTTTTTTCGCTCCCTGGTGGCTGGCTCTTTTTTTTACGGTATGTCTAGTCCCGATACTAATTAATGAATAATCATTGACGGAGACTGATGTTCTCGTAAAACTTAGGACTTGGGAAAAAATGTTGTAAACACAACTTTTATAAATCAGTGCCTTCACTACCACGTACCCATTGTAAATACGCGGTCGTCATTAATCCTCCAAATGTTACTAAAACTAAACCGATAACTATTCCTGATAAAAGTGGTTCTACCATTGTATTTAATTATTATTATTTTTTTGCTTTGAGTTTTTTATAATTGACGTTTTATTTATTGTTTTATTGCCAAGTGTTATTATTAATCAAAAAGACTGGTTTCAACTGTATCAACAACAACTATAAATATAAAAAAAATCGAGAAAAAAAGGAATCTAGAAAAAGCATCGATAGGAAAAAAGTAATCTTCGATTACTTTTTTCCTATCGATGCTTTTTCTAGATTCCTTTTTTTCTCGATTTTTTTTTCGTCGTTTTCTCTAGCATAATCTAGGGATTATGCTAGAAAAACCTGGGTTTCTTTTAAGTCGGAAAAAACAACCGTGTTATTTGATATTAAGGATGCCATAAATGAAATTTTGATGAAATCGTCGCCCATCAAATAAAAAAAAGCTAAAATGATAAAACGAGGTTTTTTTTCTTTTAATATTGAGCCTTTTTTTAATATTTTATTTTCAATATTGAAGAGAATATAATATAGTAAGGGAAAAGCATAAAGATAAAAAAGTTATTAATTTTTTTTTGTTTTTGAAATTGGATAAAAAAAAGAATTAAATCTTTCCATATTATAAAATTAATGACGATTTTAACTTGGAACGATAAACCAAAAAAAGAAAGAGAAAAAAATCGGCTTTTTATAGCGGTCGGTAATGTATTTAATAAAATACGAGAAAAGTTTTTTTCAAAAAAAAAATTTTCGTTGAGGACCTTTATAAAAAAAGGAGCGTTGACTAGGTTACAACCTAGTCAATGCTCTTTGTCGGAAAAAAAATATATTTTTTTTTCTTTTTTAAACAAGGCAATAATGGCGGCGGTCCCGCTATTTACCTAACCGGTGTTTTTTTATCTTTTTCCTTTGGAAAAAAACGCCTTTGATTTTTTTTCGAAGAAAAAAAGAAATCGCTTTTCCCAGATACAGATAAAATTGCCAATTTTCCCAAAATCTTTGATTTTGGGAAATCGACGTAAAAGAAACCCAGGTTTTTTTTTCTACTTGTCGGTTTCTTTGACGATTGATTATTATTGGTCGATTCTTTCGGGTTTAAATCGACCAATATGTAAAAATGGCAATTTTTTTCTCTCTTCCCAGACGGAAAAAAAATCTAGAAAAAAAGAAATCTTAAAAAAAAAAATCGAAGATTCTTTTTTTTTGTCAATCTTTGATTCCTTTTTTTCGGCGGGAAAAATTAAAATTTTTCCCTAGATCTTTCCATATTAAAATATGGAAAATATGACGGAAAAAAAGAATCTAGAAAAAGCATCGATCGGAAAAAAAATTTTTGATTTTTTTTCCGATCGATGCTTTTACGACAGAAAAAAAAAATCTTTCCATATTAAAATATGGAAAGATCGCGATTACTTTTTTCCGATGGATGCTTTTTCTAGATGATTTTTTTCTTGGGTTTTACCCCGATGGGAAAGAAATTGCCAAGTAATTAGCTTTTCCTCGTTTTAGAATTTTAACGTTTTCTTTCAAATTAATGTTTAGAAAAACAAACGAAAAACCTAAAAGAATAATTAAAATAAACCTAAGGTTAAAGCATTTTCAATTGGAACAGCTGCTCCACATGATAACCAAATAGCTGTAACTAATCCAACTAAAAATAATGTAGTTGCAATTGGTCGTCGAAAAGGGTTTGCAAATGGATTAATATTCTCAATGAATGGCACAAAAATAAGACCTAAAGGAACTGACGCCATTAATGTTAATCCTAATAATTTATTTGGACATACACGTAAAATGTTAAATACCCCAAAAAGATACCACTCAGGCAATATTTCTAACGGAGTTGAAAAAGGATCTGCTGGTTCTCCGGTTAAAATTGGATCTAAAACTCCAAAACCAATATCACATGCAAAAGTTCCTAAAATGACAATTGGAAAAACATATAGAATATCATTTGGCCATGCCGGTTCTCCATATGTATTGTGACCCATACCTTTTGCTAGTTTAGCACGTAATTCTGGATTAGCTAAATCAGGTTTTTTAATTACAGTCATAATATGTGTATAATTTTTTTATTTTTATCATTATTTATTAGGCAAAAAACCTAAATAATGTTTTAGCAAATATCGAACAAACAAAATGAGGACCCGCAATCACTTTTCGCCCATCCAATCAGGTTTTTTAAGCTGGAAAAAATTACAGCTTAAAAAACCTGATTGGATGGGCGAAAAGTGAAAAAAACAAGTATTGTTCTACGCTTTTAAAGCGTAGGAGAATCAAACCGAAAGACAGTCAATTAATGGGTCTAGATCTTTCCATATTTTAATATGGAAAATATGACGGAAAAACGAAATCGCTATGCGATTTCGTTTTTCCTAAAAAAAACGAAGACTTTGACTTATAAATGACCGGGGTCCGTATTAATTTTTAGCCCTCTCTTTTTTTGTTTTTTTCAGCCTTTCTGCATAGGGACGAAAAAAACGACAAAAAAAGAAAGCGGACAAATAATAAGAAAACAACGATTGGATAAAAAAAATATTATTTTTTCACCACGGAAAAAAGTCATGAATAAAATCCATTACTTTTTCCCTTATTATCTTTTCGGATAGGAATTATCCCCTTTCTACCTTTTTGGGATAACTTTTTCGTTTCCTCGTTGCTTCATTTCACCTTTTTTTCCTATAGATTGCTGGATTTGATGAATAATAGTAAGTCACCATTTAAATCGATGGGGTATTTTTGAGATAAACCCTTAAATTATTTAAGAAGTATTTATCCTTGTGTTAGATGAAATACTTATTTAATTCAAATGTAGCATAAAATTCATTGTCTATTTAAATTTGATTATTTGACTAATTCAAATAGACAATGAATTTTATGTTAAATATTCGAGACTCAATAAAAGTAAAGTACCAATATTGCTTTTTTATTAAAAACATGGCTTTTTTAAAACGAAAGGATTGTTGAATATAAAAAAAGAAGAATGGATTGGGTGGCATTTTCTTTTACGACGGGAAAAAAAATCTAAATTTTTCCATATTTTAATATGGAAAGATCTAGGGGAAAAGAAGCTCTGCTTGCAGAGCTTCTTTTCCCGTCGAAAAAAAGAAATCAAAGATTGACAAAAAAAAAGAATCTTCGATTTTTTTTTTTTAGATTTCTTTTTTTCTAGATCTTATCCACACCAAGCATTTTGCCGGCAATACCATCGTCTTCTTTTTTTTCGGGATCAAAAGGCATAAAGCGTCCATTGATTCTGAAAAAGGAGGCTCCGTCAATTATTTATAATTGGCGGAGTCGTATTTCAAGTTTTTTAAAAACGGTTAAGGCAAGTATCCCAAAATAAGCTTTTAATTTACTCCGAGGACCGTTCCATTTTTTCTTACTTTTTATCTTTTAAAATTGTGGAAAAAAGCAGGAAAAGGTTCTTTATAATAAATAGTATATATTTTTATAATATTTGCAAATTTACTTTTTGGGCCCCTTTTTTTAAAACTTTATTGCTTATTTCGTATTTTTAATAAGGATAATAAATTAAAAAAGCTCTCTAAATTTAATCATGTTTAAATTTTTTAGTTTTTCTCGCAGCACTAACAAAATATATAATACGACACTAATTATTAAGTGAGTTAATTTTTCAAGGGCTTCGCCTTATTTATAACTATAAATCAAACCCATGACATGATATCAAAAATATTATTAAATATTTAATTTAAAAATTAATTAGGAAATAAAATTAGCCAGCATTTATTTTTTAATGAATAAAGGCAATGTCTAAAAAATATCGATTCGATTCGCAATAAAAATTGAGGACCCCTAAAATAGCTTTCTAGGTTTTATCCTACAAATATATTTTAAGAAAAAAATTTTATTAATGAAATTTTTTCAGAAGGTTCAAGGAATAAGGCTTTTTTTCTTTTAAAAAGAGAGGTCTGCTTTTTACCTTAAAATACAAAATATAAAATTCTTTTGCATTTAATTTATTTAATATATTTTTGTTTATTAATTAAAAATGCCAATTAATATTATTATAGTTTAGATTCAATTTTCATTATTTTTTAAATATTTCTTAAATAATGTATTTTTTTCGTGGGGCCATGCCATGCTTTAAAAAAAAAGAACAAGATTTTTTAATTAGAGAGTAATTCAAAATCGACAATCGAAGAGAAAAAAAAGAAAAGAATCGTCATTGTGTTTAATTTTAAGAAAAACTTTGACTTGTCAATATCGGTCACGCTTTTTGAATTTTTTAAATCAAAAAACGCCGATACTTATTAAAAAAAATAGTTTACTAGTATTTTTGCAGGACTCAAATTTTTAGAAATATTTCTTTCGAATTATTTATAGATAAATTTTCTAATAGGTATGGCAGAAAAAGATGAGAATCTAACATAATTGCTTGCAATTATATTAAGGCCGTTCTGGTACACACACGATTAAAATACCGCATGTTTTCCTTTCTTTTTTTTAAGTGAAATTGACTCAGAAAATAAATCATCCACCACATTTTGTTTGAGATATAGCACGGAAGTCTTTTTTTATAATTAACTGTGGATTTTGAATAGATAGATGATAGATTATTATTAATTAAAAATTGATCTAATTTTTTATAGTGAATATATTAAGCATTTTTGAAATACTCTGATTCACTAAATTGATTATCTTGTATTAAATTAAGACCCTCAAGATATGAATGTTTAGTATAATTTTCTGTTTTTAAAGAGTTACCGTTAATTAAATGTCACATTGATATATTATCTACCGATCGTGCAAGAATAGTTTGTAGACGACTTCATTCTTCATTTTTATTTGCATAAGTTTTATACTGATTAGTGCGTTCCGAATAAAATGTCATTCCGTAGTGTTTAAACGGGTTTGACGTTAAAATATTTTTTAAATATGAATTTTCTTTTAATTTAAAGCGTTAGGCTGGTGCATCAATGATTGCAATATCATCAGTTGTTCCGTATGTTTTTCTAAACGCTAAAGGAAGAACGCCTAAGTGAATATATCCACGGATATTACTTTTTTGTCTTGGTGTTTGGTTTTTAAATAGATTGATTTTTTGCGAGTCTTCAAGCGTTTCAAAAAAAGATAGTAATTTTGCTCACATTTGCGAAGCCGTTAAACGATATTCTTTATTGATTATAACTTTTTCTCCATCATTATAAATAACGGAATGAAATTCAAGTAAATAAGCATTATATTCCGCTTCTATTTCACTTGATGGAATAAAATCAGTTTCATCAAAATAATAGTCTAATCATGTTAAAAAAAAATGCTCATAAGTACTTTTTTCAGAAGATAAAAGTTTATTTGTTTCGCTAGCTCTTACAATAGTTTTTGGTAGCAAAGGATTAATTCCTAAAACCCAGTTTATAAATCCGCTACATTCGCGCTTGTCCGATAAATTTTTTAATAATCCCTCAATTTTAAAATCATCTTTTATTTTTGGGCAAATAATAACAATTGCGCGATCAAAAAATGCCTCATTCATAAATGCAAAATTTTCGGACATTCCATAATTACTTGTTATGGTCAAAGTTCCGGAATAGACAAAATTTAATTCATTTACATATTTTTGATTACTTGATAAAGCGTCTCACCCGGTGATTTGCTTTATTAAAGTTATTAATTGGTCCGTTAAACTTTGAGGGCTTAAATCTTGAAAAAAAATGGTTTGTTTTCCTTTTACATAACTTAAAGAAAATCACCCTTTCATATTTTCCATATCAAGAGTCCACTCTGTATATTTAAAAAGATTGGCTAAATACGCGTTTAATAAAGACTTTGCACCTCCCGCTCTTCCCCATATATAAAGAGAGGTATTGTTTTTAATTGGAAAAATTGAGCAATATACATGATAACGAATTAAATTGAGATATTCAATACTACCACCTGATAAATCTAAAAGAAATAAGGAAAAAGAATACCTGCAAGCAGGTATTCTTTTCCCGTCGAAAAAAAATCGAAATATATATTATCGATTTTTTTTTTCTAGTAAAAAAAGAATCGAAGGTAAAAAAAAATCGAAGATTGACGGAAAAAAGGAATCGAAGGAAAAAAAAATCAAAGATTTTTTTTTCCGTCGTAAAAGCATCGATAGGAAAAAAGTAATCTTCGATTACTTTTTTCCTATCGATGCTTTTTCTAGATTCCTTTTTTTCTAGTTGTTTTTTGCGGCATTAAAGCAGTTGGCTTATAGTTAACATTTACAAGCGTTCACTAAAAATAAGACGGGTTATGAGGTTCAAAAGAATATGACGTTTCATGAGCAACAAGAACGCCATTGTTAAAATTGACAACATTATCCGCCAAAGGCCAAGTTTCTAAACGATATAAACCGTCCCCACCCCCCTATGATCCCCGGTATAATGGGGTAGGAATAGAAAAAGAAAAAGTCCCAAAAAAATTTTAAATTTTTTCATTATAAAGTATACTTTAAGTATACTTAAAGTATACTTTATAATAACTTCGCTACTCAAAAATAAGTATACTTAAAGTATACTTTTAAAAAAAGACTTAAAATATACTTGATAAAAACTTCGTTATCCTATACTAAAAACTTCAATAAAACTTCCTTATATTAAAGTATATTTTAAATATACTTTATAATGACTTCAAGTTGAAGTCTACTTAAAGTATAATAAATTGAAAATTTTTTAATCGCAATACAAAAATTAAGATTGGGGATCAATCCTTTTTGTATGTCTTTTTTTTTTCATATTTTAAAAATCCAAAAAAATTGAAAAACCGGATTCTTTTTTTATTTTAAACAAAACTCTCCAAGGGGCCAAAAAATAAAACAATTTTATTTTGAGCAAAAGATTTAAACTAAGTCCAGAAAAAAAGGAATCTAAATCTTTCCATCTTAAAAGATGGAAAGATTTAGATTCCTTTTTTTCGACGGGAAAAATTAAAATTTTCCCCTAGATCTTTCCATATTTTTAATATGGAAAATATAACGGAAAAACGAAATTGCATAACGATTTCGTTTTTCCTAAAAAAAAAAAACAGGGAATTTAAAAAATCGACGGACATCCAAATGAATTCATTTGGATGTCCTTGTTTTGCTATTTTTATAACTAAAATATCGGAATTGAACCGATATTTTAGTAAAAACGAGGACATCAAAATGAATCGCCCCCGAGGAGAGAGAAGAAAATTGCCATTTTCACATCTTGGTCGATTGGAACCTGAGAGAATCGACCAAAAATGGCAATTTTCTTCTCTCTTCCCTTTGATGTCCGTCGGGGCCCGCTATTTTGAAAAATAGCGGGTTCCCCCTTCGTTTTTAAAAATCTGGGTCATTTAAAATATCATTCGACCCAAAATCTTCTGAATCGTAAAACAACATGTTACCCGCCACTAAAAATTCATCAATCGTCATTGTAATTCCAAAAATATCTTGATTATTGACATCATTAGAAACGGTACGTGAATATATAATTACTCGTTTTGTACTAAAATTAGCACAAACGTATATTTGTATACGAACGTCATTATTTAAAGAAGAATTACCAAAGGGAATAAGCGAAAAGCTCGTATATGATTATCCGTTGTATTATTTAATTCTTTTTCAACACCCGCAATATTTGTCTTAATGTCAGAATATTTTGTTATATTTATTTTTATAATTTTTGTTGCTCAAAAAACAAGCTCCTTTGTTTTCGTTGCGACAGATACGTTTTTTAAATTATATCTTTTTCAGGAATTAAATTCATCATAATTCACTATTTTTTTATTTTTTTTATTTTCTAGATTTAATACTAGATGCTAGATATTGTTTATACTTTTCTTGTATATCTTTAGGCAAATAATCAAAAATCCGATCGATTATTGTATTTTTTCAATCTTTACGAAAATTTTTTTACAATGTTAAAATGCTTACCTAAAAAAAGAAAAAAAGATGTTTTTTTGAATTTTCAGAGTCATTTGTATTTTCAATAAATTTTAATATTTGAGATATTAAAGTCGCATTTTTTTTATCAAAAATAAAATTCATATCGAACGTTTTTAAATCAAAAGATTTATAAAAAAGACTATTTATAAAAGAAGAATAATTTAAAACAGTATCAGAATATTGTTTATTTTTTAGTAAATTGTTATAAGTTTCAAAATTTCCTTTAAAATCTTCACGATTATGATCAAAAAAAGAAGGAAGACCATCATGCAACAAGCATGATGGTCTTCGACGGACATCCAAATGAATTCATTTGGATGTCCTCGTTTATTGATTTTCGGAAATTTGCTTTGTTGAAGAATTTGGAGGCAAAACTGGCAAATGACTTTTAAAATAGTTTACGATTTTTTTTAAACTATTTTGAACGTTTGGCAAATCTTGTTGAGTTATATTGTCTAAATTTAACTCAATCAAAAAATTTAACTCATCTTTATTTAAAATTGAATATAAAATCTCTGATTTTATATTAGAATTGGATATTTCTTCTGATTTGCCATTTAAAGAAGGATTATATGCTAATTTGTAATGAGTTGTTAAATAAGGCAATTGATATTTTTTACGGATCAACGATTATAAGAAATTTTTGAATCGCTGTCAGGAAGCGATAAATAAAGAATTGGTAGAATTTTATTTCCTTCTTCTTCATAAAGCAAATAATGAGGATATTCAAGGCGATTGTCTTGATGATTTATTTTAAGTTCGCGTTTTGCGGAAAGTTCAAAATAAACGGCTGTTTTAATATTGTTTTGCCACGATTTGCTAAAAAATTTTATATCTAGTATAATTGAGTTTATTGTAGAAGAATAAATACTGTTTAAATATTTTTTATAATCTATTTCTTTTTTTGTGTTAAAGATTAATATAAAACAAATTAATTGTTTTCATGTATAATATTCTTTCATAAGATTATAAAAAAATTTAGAAAAAAAGGAATCAATGGGGAGAGAGAAGAAAATTGCCCGCCCCGGGGAGAAAATCGAAAATTGACTGCCCTGGGGAGAAAATAGTAAATTGCCCGCCCCGGGGCGGGCAATTTACTATTTTCTCCCCCTTTTTATACATCTTGGTCGATTTGAACCGGAGAAAATCGACCAAAAATGGCAATTTACTCTTTTCTCCCCCTTTTTATACATCTTGGTCGATTTGAACTTAAGATAATCTACCAAAAATATTTTCTTCTCTCTCCCCATTGATTCCTTTTTTTTGACGGGAAAAGAAGCCCTGCAAGCAGAGCTTCTTTTCCCCTAGAAATTTTATTTCGTTAAATATTTTAAAATAGACACACTTAAGGGAAAAAAATGGTGGGTCTCCCCAAAAAAAATTAATTCATTCTGGGCGATTAGAAAAAAAATTTAAAAAAAAACATAAAAATGTCAGTATTTTCAAAAATATTATGTACTAGTATTACTTTAATAATATTAAAGTAATACTAGTACATAATATTTTTTTTGGGTTTTTTAGAAACTCAAAAATTATTTTAAGATTTAGCTTGTTTTGCTAAATTATCTTTATATTGTATATGTTTTTTTCAACTTTCCTTTTGAGGCTGGTCTAAAATAACTCCAGGATTTTTGGATCTTTTGATTCAAAAACTGAATAAACAGTTTGAAACTCACTTAAATCAGCACGTTCTTTGTCAGAAAACGTAATGTTGTTTGCTACTTTAGATCCTGCTGCAATAAGTTTTTTTTGTTTTTCGGAAGGAATTAATTTCATTTCATTTGTAACTAAATCCATACTTATTGTTTGTAATTGCTCTATATCTATTACATTTCGATTATAAATAGTTGTTGTTGAAGGACTGTTATAACATAATAGTTTTTGAGCGCCTTCTAGCCCATATCTTCATATGGCTACCGTAGCCATATGAACGCGAAAAGAATGAGAAGAATAAATTTCAACAGTCGGTAATGTAGAGCAATTTGCTACAGCCAATCAAACAATATTATTTATTTTATTAGTTACGTGAATTCGTGACAGTGTTTTTTGTGGATTATAAAATGGACTCCATAATTTAAAATCATACATTTTTTCTAAACTAATATTGTTGTCTTTTACGTAGTTTTGAAAATGTTTTTTACAAATTTCAAAATCGTCTAAAAGACAATAAGATCCAAAAATAAAATCGTCACGAATTGGACCAGCAAGAACAAAACACTGCGCGTTTTGTCCTTTTTGTTTGCCGGGTAATCTTGGGATTTCTTGTGCACGTTCTGAAAAGATATTTTGTAAAAATTTAAAATTTATTTCTCACAAAGATCCAACTCATAGTCCAGTAAAATATAAAATAAAAAGAGCAATTCGCGTACGAGCCTTAATAAATTGTTGTACGGCCGAGTTGTTTTTATCTGATTTTGTTAAATTTAACATTTCGATGAAGTGATTTAGCTCAATTGCTTGTGTTAACGATTTTTTTTCTTTTTTTTTTTTATTTTTTTCTGATTGTTTAGTTAAATTTTCAATTTGCTCTTGAAATAGTTGTACTTGACTTTCGATTTTTTGTTTTAATTCTTGAATTTCCTTATTAATTTTCTCTGAGTTTTCTTGAGTATTTAATTTTAATTCTTCCGTTTGTTGATTAGTGATTGTTTGAGTATTTAATTTTAATTCTTCCGTTTGTTGATCGGTTTTATTCAAAATCAATTTAGTATTAAACGCATTTTGATAAGCTAAATTTTGTAACATGATTTTAATAAACTCAAAATGCCCGGCTTTTGTAGAATCGGAAAACACAACTAATTGTTCTTTTGTTCATTGATGATCTTTCCAGTCCGTAGTGATTTTTTTTGAGTTATTAGTTCTTTTAATTAAAGGACTAAAATAGTTATTGAAATATTTTAATAGGTATTCGCTATTAGGAGTTTTTTCACTTTGTTCAAGAGCAATAATAAAACTATTTACAAAAATATTAGTTAATAAAACAAACGCTTGTTGACACATTTTTTCTACATTGCCATGAGAACTCATGTCAATTTCATTTAAAATTGTCATTGCTTTTGGATTATTCAAGGTCGGTGAAAGTTTTAAATTATTTTTGCTTTTTTTATTTTTATTTATTTCTAAATTACTATCTTTTTTTTTTTTAAATTCAAAATTAAAATTAAAATAGCTTTTCCTATATGTTTTGCCAATAATTTTTTGTAATGGGTAATAAAATGAATTTAATTCATTGCTTAATAAAGGAGGATTACATAAAAGTTGATTGACCATTCATACATGACTTGTTCCAAAATTTTCAACGTTAAAAAAATTAAAAAGAGTTGTATGGCGTCATCCTTCGGGTATATAACAAGGATCCCAACTGTTCGAGTCATTTCAAGAATTGGTTAAAAGACTCTTAAAATTTGGATTTGCTTTATAATTAAATGGGTATAAAGAAAAAGGTAACTCACTTATTTGTTCGATTAAAGGTGTTGGTTCTAGAGCGGTTCAAGACATCCCTCCTAAAGTTACGGTTGAAGTAATATATTCCGCAGGAAATCCTAAACGAGTAGACCATAAATTTTTAAATCCATTTTTTTTTTTTAATTGATCGACAAATTTTTTTGGAAATTTATAATACAAGTGCAAATGGTCAGGTGTTTCGGTTTTTATCAATAAAGGGTTTTGAAAGATTTTTGAAAATAATTGGTTATCTTTTTTTTTTATTTGTAATATTCTTTTTCCAATCAATGGTTGATCAATATCAATGCAAATAAAATCAAATTGATACGGTTCAATTGAAAATGTATTTTCAGGTGCTTGTAAATGTAATTGAATTTGATCTACACTTAAATTTTTTAGATTTTTTTTATTTTGCATTTTTTTTCATTGTAAACGAATGGAGTTAAAAAATAAAACATGTTTTTTATTTTTATTAATATAATCGATCCAAAAATTAAGATTTTTATTTTTATTTTCATTATTTAAATATGGAGGACGAGCGGAAGGGTTTAAATTTTCTAAAGTTGGATCGATTGTAGAAAGTTGTGATTTTGATTCAATATTGGAAGGGTTTAAATTTTCTAAAGTTGGATCGGTTGTAGAGGGTTGCAATTTTGATTCAGAAAGATTTTTTTCTCTTTCTTTTTTTCTATCCCATTCATCATCTTTTTCTATTAACGCTCAAATTAACGGATCTTTAATCCTATCCGTATCAGTATCAAAATTAGACTCCTTAAAAGTTTCATATGTATCGATATCTTCATCTTCTTCAAAAATATCAAAATCATCTTCGTTTTTTGCATTATTAAAAAACGAGCGATTTGCTCCCTGGAAAATTTTCAATTTTACGGGGGGGCAAATTGTGTAGGGGACATTTAATCAATTGAGAGTCTTCTTATTTTTTTTTTCACTAAAGCCATTTTTTTTTAAGTGCATTCAACGATTTGAAATAAAAAAAGAATCGTAACAACACGATTTGCATTTTGTTTGAAATGGAGCGAAATTAATTGAAATTTTCTTTTGCGTCGGAGACCTTCAATTTATTAAAGATAAAAAATAAAATTGGTTCATGTTATTATTATAATTTTATTTTTTTATTAAAATAATTTTTTTTTCCTATGGATGCTTTTTCTAGGAAAAAAGGAATCAAAGATTGACAAAAAAAAGAAATCTAGAAAAAGCATCGATGATTTTGCCGGCTATCGAATGATCCCATGCCATTTATTGCATGGGATCGCCGGCAAAATTTATCGATACTTTTACGACGAAAAAAAAAAATTGAAGATGGACAAAAAAAAGAAATCTTCGATTCTTTTTTTTTAGATTTTTTTTTTCCTTCGATTCTTTTTTTTTAGGAAAAACGAAATTGCATAGCAATTTCGTTTTTCCGTCAATCTTTCCATCTTAAAAGATGGAAAGATTTAGATACTTTTTTTCCGTCGTAAAAGCATCCATAGGATGCTTTTTCTAGATACTTTTTATTTTAGATTTATTTTTTCCGTCGATCTTTTCATCATAAAATGATCAAAGATCTTTCTCTATTAAAATATGGAAAATCTGAAAAAAAAACGAAAGAAAAAAAAATCGGTGGTTTTCTTTTTTTTTTCGCTCACGTTGGGCAGACGGAAAATTTTTCCTTATTAAAAGAATTACCTATTTTGGTAGGTCTTAGAATGCGCCTCGAAAAAACTTTTCGAGGCAAAAAAACTTTGACGAGTCAAAGCCGAAAGAAAAAAAAAAGGTAAAATTTGTTAAATAGTATTATTACTCAGTACAAATTTTTGCTCAAATTTAGATTCCTTAATATATTTATTTAGTGCACTATCAAATTCAGATATGTGATTAAAGCTTTTTATTAATCACATATCAAAATTTCCAGGGTATCTATAATTATTACAATAACAAATTTGATCGCCTTCGATAACAAGATAAAAAAAAAAAATTTTTAAATTTTAATGCAAATTTATAATGCAACTATTTCCGTCATATCTTTTAAGATATGAAAAAATCTCCGATAAAATTTTGGTCCGCACTAATCCAAAAAATGAAGTTGTAATTGTTTTTTACAATTGATTGTGTCATAATTATCAATCTGTATTATTTTATTTTATTTTATTTTAGTTATAATTAATATCTCTTTTTAATAATGATAATTGATCACCATATTCGGCTTTTGTTGTGAAAATTTGCGCATTAAATTTAAATGGCTTATTTGAATTTGCTAATTCTTCTTCATCAATTGCAACATTTAAAAAAAACTTGTGCAAAATTATTTGAATAAGTTTTGACAAAGTTTAATTTTTCTTGACGATTATATAACGTATTAGAAGAAAAAAACCGGCCATTTATAATGTGCTCAAAAAAATACAATCACAAGTAATTACGATCGCTTGTATATAATCGATTTCGTTACAATTAAAAATTCTTTTTATTAAATCTATTGCAATTTGAATTTTATTATATTCGTCGTCAAGAAAATTTTTATCTTTTTCTTGTATTGGTTTAAAATATAATAAATTGGGTTTTTTTCAATGAGGAATTTCATGATCATCTCTTTCAATATTGACAATAAAGTGTTCTTTTGAATTTTTTCAATTTTTTTATCTCTATTTGTTCTTGAGAGATAATATAATTAGTTGAAAAAAATTTTAAAATAAAAATTCTTCCTCAAACAGCTTTTTCTTTAATAATAAAATTTACAAAGTTAGATTTTATTATCTAAAAGTTAAAAAATAAAAAAGGGGAGCCCGAGCCCCGACGGAAATCAAAGGGAAGAGAGAAAATTGCCATTTTTGGTCGATTCTCTCCGGTTCCAATCGACCAAGATGTGAAAATGGGAGAAAATAGAAAATTGCGAGGAAAAACAACCGATTCTCCCAAAATTTTGGGAGAATCGGTTGTTTTTCGATTTTAGGTCGATTTTCTCCGGTTCAAATCGACCAAGATGTATAAAAATGGCAATTTACTCTTTTCTCCCGGGGCGGGCAATTTTCGATTTTCTCCCGGGGCGGGCAATTTTCTTCTCTCTCCCGGGGGCGATTCATTTTGATGTCCTCGTTTCATTTAAATTTTCTAAATTTACGTTTTAAATTTTTATATGTATTATCAAAACTAAAAAATTTAAACTGCGTATCGGGTCTGAAAAAGTAAATTACGAAAAACTACATCACCTTTGTTTTTATCTAAGTTATTATCGTCTTGTTTCATAAATAAAATTATTATCGTCTTGTTTAAAAAAAATTTTTTAGGACCCTGAAATGGGCACATAAATGTGCCCATTTCAGGGTCGATCATATTTTTATAAAAATATTTAACCAAATTTCATCATTTGCTGGCATAATTCTTATACGCCCCGTCAAAAGCTGATAGCTGCCAGCTAATTTTTCACAGCTGGCAGACGAAACATAACCCCTTGTAATCAAGGGAATTTGGAGCTGCCAGCTGTCTATTTCGACGGCAAGGGGTATAAAAATGGTTGGCCGGTTTCGTGCTCTAAAACTGATTAAAAATGCACTTTTGAGTCTTTTTTTTATGCCCCAGGGGCCAAGAAAAAAAAGGCTCAAAATAGACAAACTCTAAAAATATTTGTTTTTTTAAGAAATAAACGTATCAATATATTGAAAATCAATCTGATGAAGATTTTTAGATGAAGCTAAAGAGGTGCAGAACACATTGATTTGTTCTTTTTGAAAATCGTTTAATTTATCATAAGATGTATTTTTATTAGGTTGTAAATAGTTAAAAATATTTTTAACGACATCTGGAGGAAACAAATTTGGATCAATTGCTTGATTTCAATTATTTTGAAGATAATCACAAAACTGAACAACTAAATCTTTTGACTGATTTTCAATTATAAGTGTTCGAATATAGTTAAAAGTAAATAATTTAGTGCTGTGCAAGTTAAAATCAAGATTTATATTTGCTTTTTTGAGTGCTTCATTAAGAAAGAAATTTATATCTCAACTAATAGTTTCGTATTGAAGTTGTTTTTGTGGAGATTTTCTTGCAGAAAATAAATAGAATTTATTTGCTTCTTGTTGCGATAAATTATTTTTTTTTTGAAAAGATTCAAAATTTTTTTTTATTAACAAATAATCGTCTAAGATATTAAATTTATCATTAAGAAAATGCTCTTGGAAAGAAGGTAATGTTAACATTGTATTATTATTATTCATGTTCGTAGAATTAGGATTGAAATCAAAAAAATATAGTTTTAATATATCAAATTTTACATTATATAAATGAGTTAAATTAGATCCTGTAAAATACGAAATGTAAAGAGCTACTCGTGATCTTGCCGCATTGTATTCGGCAATCGCGGTGTTTCTTATATTATCTTGCGTAAGATTTAAAGCGGTAATAAATACGTTAAAACTCATATTTGGCGATACATTGGGATATTTTATAAGAGGTACAAAATTTGGTTTTAACGTATTTACCGTTAATTCCGGCGCAAGGAACGAATTAACTTGAGATTTTAACTCTCCCATTGTTGTAGATAAAGAATGAATTTCATTTGCTAATTGTACATTTTGTTCGCTCAAAATTCAATTTTGCTCTTTTAAAAAAAAGTAATTTTGGTTGGTATTTTGGTTGACATTTTCAATAATCGAGTCTTTTAATTCATCTGTAATTTGTAAAAACTCTTCTTTTGTCATTGAAAGAATTTGTTGATTATTTAATATATTTCATTGAATTGATTGATATTGTAATTTTTTCAAATTTAGAATTTGCGTTTGCTTGTTAAGTTGTTGATTGAAAAAAAGAGAATCGATAGATTGTTGATTGAAAGAAGGAGAATCATATATAGATTGTTGATTGAAAGAAGGAGATGCAATTTTAGTTAAAGGTAATTGGAGGAATTTAGATTCAATGCTTTCTGATTTTGTTTGTACATTGTTTTTTTCTGGCTTTTTTCACTTTATCATTCATTTCCACTTATGATTTCATTTGATGTCAAAGTTAATCACACGATCTTTTATCGAATCGTCATCAAAATAAACTTTGTGTGAATTTCTTTGATCTAATTTTAATTTTCAAGTATTAAAAAAATTTCAAAAGTTTTTTCCGTTATAAACTGGAAACAGCTTTATTTTTTTTTTATAATCAAATGCTATACGCCTAAAATTACAATTAATAAAATTTAATAAGTTATTTTTTCGATAAGATTTTTTCATAATATATGCTTTTTTAATTACTAAAAAAAATTTTTAATTATGCCGCGATTTTTTTAATAATTGCAGCTCGTTAATTTAACCTCCTTTGAAGATAGTAAGATTTGGTATTTTTGCTTTCTTCTCCATCGTCCTCTTTTCTAAAAAAGAGGACGATGGAGAAGAAAGCAAGAGTAATATAAAAGCTTTATAGGTCTATAAAGTTTTTATTTTTTTTTAACTCTTAAAATGAAATAAATCTACATGTGCAAAAAAAAATTGCATTCGCCAAATATTTTCCGTTAACGGAAAATATTTGGCGAATGCGTTGGAAAGAACAGCGTTTACTAATAATATACACCCTTCTTTCCGACGCAAAAAAAATCCAGAAAAAACCCATCGGAAAAAAGGAATCTAAATCTTTCCATATTTTAATATGGAAAGATTGACGGAAAAACGAAATTGCATAGCGATTTCGTTTTTCCTAAAAAAAAAGGAATCTAGAAAAAGCATCCATAAATTTTGCCGACTATCGAATGATCCCATGCCATTTATTGAATGGGATCGCTGGGTAGGGATTCTAATCGATGGATGCTTTTTCTAGATTCCTTTTTTTGTCACTCTTTGATTTCTTTTTTCGGTCGTAAAAGAAAAAAAATCTAGAAAAAAAGGAATCGAAAAAAAAAGAATCGAAGATTCTATTTTTTGTCCATCTTTGATTCCTTGTTTTCTAGATTTTTTTTCCCTTGTCATTAGCGGACAAAAAATAGACAAAATGTATATAGAATTACTACATATATATTTTAGATTGACTTTCCTCGTTCATTCCGAATTCGTGAGAAACCAGAAAGACTATATTTTTGTCAAATAATTAAAACATATAGACTTATCGCTTTTAAATAACAAAAAATTACATAAAAAAAACTTGCAATTAAAAAATAGCATGATTAGTAGCATTTTTGCTAGCTCTAGTAAGATAGTTTATCTCAGGATTATTATACACTCAATAGCTTCTCTTTTCTATTTACATAAAATCTTAGAAACTAATTTTTAAGCCTTCTATTTATATTATTTTATTTACCGTCTGTATATGTAGTCAGATCAAATAGTTGAAAATATATAATTTTGCATGTGGTTTGGTCATCAAATTTCAAAAGTTCTGGATGTATTTGATTATACGCTTGTTTTTTATCTATTAGGTATCTAAACATGATAATTTTGAAATAGACTTATTTTATCAATTATCCATAACTCCATATGATCAAAATTTCATGAATAGTCTAGTTAAATTGAATAATACACATTTTTAAATAGATTTGCCCACATAGTATTTGACCGTTGAATTTGTGTACTCTTTCTTTGACAATAATGATAGATTCTCTTTTATAAATGGCGAAAGATTTAAGCAAGTTTTCAATAACGTTAGAATGTGTGTACGATAATGCTAAAATAGTTTTTGTTATGGCATGCAATATAGCATAGTTTTATTAATAAAAGAATTTTAAATATCGTTAACCATTAAATTTTTTTGCTAAATGATAAGCATTTTTGTTTTTTGCTTATCAAAGAAAACCTTTACAGATTTTTCTGGGTTTCCTTTTGGTCAAAACAAAAATTCTTATTGAACGTCTCTATATGTTTTTCAAAAGAATTGTTGATCATTAATGAAATTGATTTATTTGTAATTTTGGTAAAGAAAAGCAGAAGTTTGCAATAAAAAAAGCTATCGCTAATTTATTAAATTTTTTAAATTTATTTTTATCCTAACTTTAAATTATTATAATATCAAATTAAACGTAAAAATTCAAATTTGTTTTATTTTTTTTTTTACGAAAATTTTTCAAATATGTCAAAAATTTTTTGCTTTTTTTTTTGTTACAAACCAAATAAAGTTTTTCATAGAAAATATGTTTATTTGTAAAAATATTTAAATTCTTTACGTTTACCCTTGAATTAAAAAATCTATCTATTATCTAAATATAATATTGACATTTTTTCTCTAATAAGATTAAACGTTTTTAATTGGAAGAAGAAAAGGGTCCGTTTTCGTCTTTAGATTCGTTTTTATCTTATAATTAAAAAAACCATTCTTCCCCTCGCTGGACCCCTCTTAGAGAGGGGTCCAGCGAGGGGTCCAAAAATAAAAAAAAGGGGAGCCCGCTATTTTGAGAAATAGCGGGCCCCGATGGACATCAAAGGGAAGAGAGAAGAAAATTGCCCGCCCCGGGGAGAAAATAGAAAATTGCCCGCCCCGGGGCGGGCAATTTTCTTCTCTCTTCCCTTTGATGTCCTCGTTTCAAATATTTTTTTATTTTTTAATGAAGTATTTAAGAGGCCCAAAAAATCATTTTTGATTTTTTGAATTAGTCTGTCTTTAACTTGGGCTTTCAAAAGGCCCAAGTTAAAGAGTTCGAAATCTTTAAGAGGCCTCTTAAAGCGCTTTTTTGAGTTTTAAAATTGGGCTTTCAAAAGGTCCAATTAAAAGAGGGGGAGCCCGCTATTTTTCAAAATAGCGGGCCCCAACCGACATCAAAGGGGAGAGAGAAGAAAATATTTTTGGTCGATTCTCTCAGGTTCAAATCGACCAAGATGTGAAAATGGGGAGCCCGGGGCGGGCAATTTTCTTCTCTCTCCCCGGGGGCAATTCATTTTGATGTCCTAGTTTTAAGTATTTGATCTAAAATTTGGATTTGAACTAAATTATAGATAGCTCAGTAAGCATTACACATTTTCTTTTTCCTCGTCAACGAAATGTGTATTTAAATTAGAAGCGTTTGTTATTGGAAAAGCATATTTGTAACCTGAAATAAACTCGTTAAACGTCATTTTTATTATGTGATACAAAACAGTCTTTCCTGTGCTTCTATCTAATTTTTTTTTAGCGATTTTTCGATTAATAAAAGATGAAAGTTTGTACAATTTAGCCGAGAATATTTTAGTACCGTAGTAGGAAAAACTTGATTGTTTGCCAGTGTTGCGGATCCGTCAACATTGCCATGCATAATCGTTTTTCGTACATCGTTTTTCTCTGAATTCAAAGCAGTTTTGTTTCCATTATTTCCATTTTTATCTAGGCGTGTCGGATTAAAAATAGAAATGATAGTTTGCACAACAGTTGCATATGTTTTAACAGGTAATGAAATTATGACTCCTTCTTTGCTTTGAAAAAAATAGTAAAAGTATTTACTAGTACATTAAATCCAATGTCTGCTAACGAATATCTATGACTCGTAGGAGGAAGAATACTTAATTTATCGTTATTTGAAGCGGAAGAGATCGTTTGAGAATCATTAACTTTACTCTCAGTTGTATAAATAGTTTGATTATCTGCTGCCATAATTAATATTATTCATATTTTTTTGTATTTCTTCGGGTAAACACATTTTAATATTTTTATAAAAAACATTTCTATCCGAACGTATATGACCCTCTCAAATTTCAAAATGAATTATTAAAAATCGTATCATATCAGTTAAATTCGCATTCTTTTTTTAATAATGTTTTTCGTATATGTCTTTTATTATCAATATAATTGTTTCCCTATTTTTTTTTCAAAAACAAAAGACATATCAATTTTTCCTACTTCAAAATTTTTATGAAATAAAGAAAAAAGAAAAAAATGATAATTTCGTTTATTTTCAAAATTTTTCGCTTTAAGAGAATAAAAAATCGCATTGTCTTTTAACTTATCAAAATAAATTTAGTCGTCGTTTGAAGTTACATCAAAACTTTGAGGCTCAAAACTTTCCTGATTTTGAGGCTCAAAGTTTTCTTTATTTTGATGCTCAAAGCTTTCTTGATTTTGATGCTCAAAACTTTCCTGATTTTTACGAGGCAGGCTTGTCTGATTTTGAGGCTCAAAACTTTCCTGATTTTTACGAGGCAGGCTTGTCTGATTTTGAGGCTCAAAACTTTCCTGATTTTTACGAGGCAGGCTTGTCTGATTTTGAGGCTCAAAACTTTCCTGATTTTTAAGAGGCAGGCTTGTCTGATTTTGAGGCTCAAAACTTTCCTGATTTTTAAGAGGCAGGCTTGTCTGATTTTGAGGCTCAAAACTTTCCTGATTTTTAAGAGGCAAGCTTTGAGCCTCAAAACGTTCCTTCTTTTGAAGAGGCAGGCTTGTCTGATTATGAAAAGGCAAATTTTCTTGATTTTTGAGTATTACTCAATATGTTATTTTTATTTGGTTTTTTTAATAATTCTTGATAGGCGTTGTACTTTTTTACTATTAAGTCAATATAGGCAAAAAGATTATTCTCTTGTATATATTTTAACAGCTTAGAATAAGTTTCTAAACTGTATATAACTTCTAAATTTATTGAATTATTTTTTGTTTTTTCAATAACCAAATCATTTAAATCTTGTGAAAAAACTTGTTTAACTTGCTTTTCAAAAAAATTATGATAAATTAAAGAATAATCTGAACTATTTTCAAAATAAGCTAAATAATGTTTACGCATATTCTTTTTACTTGTAATCGCGTAAAGAACAGGAATTCAAAGAATTTCTTTTTCATAAAAAAATAAATATTGAGGACGTTGAACAAGTTTTGTGTTTTCATGCACAAAAATTTTTCAAACTTCATACAAATCAATAAAAACTGCCGTTTCAATAACTTGAGTTGAAATATTTTTTTGAAAAATTATTTAGTTTTTTTCTCTAAATTATCTTTATATTTTATATGTTTTTTTCAATTTTCTGTACGAGGCTCGTTTAATAAAACTCCAGGATTTATTTTTGGATCTTTTGATTCAAATACCGATTGAACCATTGGATACTCATTTAATTCGGAAAGTTCTTCCGCGGTAAACATACAATTGTTTGCTACTTTTCATCCCGCTTCAAGCAGTTTTTCTTGTTTTTCAAAGGGAATTAATTTCATTTCATTTTTATGATTTCCTAAATCTAGACTTATTGCTTGTAATTGATCTAAACATAACTCATTTCGATTATAAATAGCTGTGGTCGCCGGACTATTATGACGTAATCTCTTTTGTGCTCCCTCTAGCCCATATTTTTATATGGCTACGGTAGCCATATGAATGCGAAAAGAATGGGAAGAATAAATTTCCAGAACTGGTAACTTAGAGCAATTTTACACTGCAATTCCTACAATATTATTTATTTCATTAGTCACATGAATTCGTGACAATGCTTTTTGTGGATTATTATATGGATTACATAACTTAAACTCATATATTTTTTCTTGAGATAGATTGTTCTTTTTTGCGTATTCTTTGAAATGTTTTTTACAAATTTCAAAATCGTCTAAAAGACAATAAGATCCAAAAATCATCACGAACTGGACCAGCAAGAACAAAACATTGCTCATCGATTTTTTTTTTTTAAACGGACATTCTAGGTACTTCTTGTGCGCGTTCCGCAAAAGTAATTTGTAAAAACTTAATTTCTCTTACAAAGTTCCAATTCGTGTTCCAGTAAAGTATAAAATAAAAAGCGCAATACGCTGACGAGCGTAAATAAATTTTTTTGTAGTCGACTGTTTTTCATCTGTCTTTGTTAAGTTTAACATTTCGATGAAGTGATTTAGCTCAATTGGTCGTGTTAACCCTTTTTTTTTATTTCTTTTTTTTTTTTTTGTTCTTTTGTTTTAATGAGAATTTCAATTTGATTTTGAAATTGTTGTATCTGTAGTTCCATTTCTGCTTTTAATGTATTAATTTGCTCTTGAATTGTTTTTTGAGTTGCCTCTGAATTCTCTTGAATATTTGATTTTAACTCTTGAGTTTGTTCATAAGTTATCTGTTTTGTTGAATCAACAATATATTGTGTATTTTTAGCTTGCGGATAAGCTAAACGTTCGATCATAATTCGGATAAACTCCATGTGTCCGGCTCGAGCAATGTCGGTAAACTCAACTAATTCTGCTTTTGTTTGTTGATGATCTTTCCATTGCTGGGTAATTTTCTAATTATTTATTCTTTTGACTAAAGGCGGAAAATAGTTATTCATATATTTTAATAGGTATTCGCCGTTTGGGGTATTTTCACTTTGTTCAAGAGCAAAAAAAAAACTAGTTACAAAAATATTAGTCAATAAAACAAACACTTTTTGATACGAGGACATCAAAGGGAAGAGAGAAGAAAATTGCCCGCCCCGGGGAGAAAATCGAAAATTGCCATGACTACTTATATCAATAGTGTTTAAAATATTTATTGCTTCAGGACTTTGAAAAGTTGCATTGACGGTAAACTCAAGAAAAGCGTTAAAATCTTTTTCATCTTTTAAATTTAAATTTTTACATGATTATATGTGCACATTAAAAATGACAACATCATTTTTAGCTTCTTCATTAATATTTTTAATGATTGAAAAATAAACAAGGGATGTAAAAGCTTTATTTGGAGAAATCGGTATATAATTTTTATTTCTGATAGTTTTTGTTGATAAATGGGAATGAGGAGTTTCATGATATTCGTCTATTACTTCTTTTAGTAAATCTTTATAAACGTTTAGACTTTTGTTTGAAATACTACCTGGCTGAATGTCTTTTTCGATAAGTTTTTTTTTAAACGACTTTTAATATCTCGATTAAATTTTTCGATTGCTTGATTTCCATGTCTTGTTGTCATTACATTAGACATGTCTTGATTAAAACTTGCTATAACGCTTTCACTGTTCAGGGTTTCCATCGCTTTATAGGAACGATTTTTAATATCAGAGTCTTGATGAATTATTATCGGATAGTTTCCGTCATTAAAATTGTCAAGTGCGTTTAGCATGTTATCAACTAAAAGCTTTGAATTAATGGAGGTAGTTTTATTAAAAATATTCCAATAGATAACTTTTCGACTAGCACAATCTAAAATAAACATTGTGTAGTTCCCCGTGTCTTTGTTTTTTCCATCTCCAAAATGTTCAATTTGAGTCAAATCAAAATACCAAACTAGATTTACATATAAAGAATGATACCATCACTTTTATGTGATGGTATCGCCGGCAAAATTTTTGGTGATAATAAAATCGACGGTTTTTTAACAAGGGCAATAACCTAGATTTGGGAAGAACGACGCATTCTCTAATTTTCATAAATTATTTTTGTTAAATTTATTTTTCCAATTGCCGAAGTCTACTGTCAAAGAATTTAAACAATGAAGCCTATTTTATATTTGTTTTTTTGTACTATACCTATTTAACTTATTTGAAATTTTTTAACAATTACGATAAAATAATTTTAATACTCGATTTTGAATATAAAATCCAAGATCATAAAAAATTTTGAAAAAATAAGAACACCAAAGACTAAATATCAAAATAAAAAATTTTAAATAAAAAAATACGGACTAAAATAATCCGTAGGAGCCCTTATATCGAGTGCTCCTAAAAAAAATGATTAGAAAAAAAGAAATCTAAAAAAAAAAGAATCTTCGATTCTTTTTTTTTGTCAATCTTTGATTTATTTTTTCCTAGAAAAAAATAAAAAAAAAAGAATCGAAGATTCTTTTTTTTTGTCAATCTTTGATTTATTTTTTCCTAGCAAAAAATAAAAAAAAAATTCCTCGGGCGAGAGTTCCGTTGGTAAAAAAGCCAAAGAATAGCAATTACTCCCTGAGCGGGTTTTTTTCGATCGGGATCCGCTTTGCAAGTCCCTAACCCGCTTAAGAGGAAAGCAGAGGCTCGCCATTTGTAATTTTTTTAAGCGTTCCTTGATCGGTTGTAAAAAAATCGAGAAAAAATAAGTATAAAACGGCTATTTACGCCCGAGGAGAGAAAAAATCAAAATGGACGCATATTTATTAAATTCTTATTTTGCCTTTTCACGTTCCCCTCCCTAACCCGTGTTTTTATATTTTTTTGTTCGGTGTTTTTTTCGAGTTGCACCAGTAAGTTTTATACCTATGGCGTAATTAGTGGCAATCATTAAATATGATTGCTGCTAATTACGTCACTATCACGGTGAAATTATAAAAAAAAATGTTTTTGGTAATTATTTATAAAAGAAGGGGGGCCTAACAGACACCAATTGATAGTAAAAAAAAATCTAGAAAAAAAGGAATCATTGATTTCTTTTTTTCTAGATTTTTTTTTACTATCAATTGGTGTCTTCGTTAAAACTAAATAAAAACAATAAAAAGAGTCTGTAATTCTGTAATTGCGAGCTTTGACTAACAAAAATATTTAAAGGCATTTGTTTAAGAAACCACGATATTTTAATTTAGGCTTAAACATAAATGTCTCCTTAAATATTTAGATGTATTTACTAGAAAAAAAATAAAAAAATTATGGTAAAAATTAAACCAGATGAAATAGTGCGGGTTGTTAGGGTATAGTAATATAAAAATAGGCATATAAAAGCCAATAAGCCGAGCTCTTAGCCAATGTAACAAAACTCAACTAACAATAATAAAACATAGCACTACTAAGAATCACTACCGTTTGAGGTTATCGTAGCATGAGTTTAAAGCGAATCTTATCTTTTATTTTATTAACAGTAAGATACCGCAAAGCAATAATACAAATAGGAATCATCCTTAGAACCTTTTAAGCTTTTTTTTTGCAAGGTAAAGTACTCCATTTCTTCTTAACAATTAATTAAACTAACCTATAACACAAACTTACTACAAAGAAAGGAAGTAGCTATAAAGAAACTGCGACTAGCCAATGTACTTTTCATAAGATATTTCTATGAAAATTTCGATTTACATGGCGTAAAAAGAATGAGAGCTTTACGATTTATAAAAATCACCAGAAAAATAATAAGGAGAAAATTTATTCAGGAAAAAAATTTTTTTTCGACGGTGCCCGGAACCCGATTTTATCATCACCATAGGTAAAAAGTAATCTAGATCTTTCCATATTAAAATATGAAAAGATTGACGGAAAAAAAGAATCTTCGATTCTTTTTTTCCGTCGAAAAAAAGGAATCAAAGATTCCTTTTTTTTGTCAATCTTTGATTCCTTTTTTTCGACGGAAAAAAAAGCTTTGTAAGCAGGGCTTCTTTTCCCCTAGATCTTTCCAAATTTTAAGCCCCAGGAGCATATGGAAAGATTGACGGGAAAAGAAGCCTTGCTTGTCGAGCTTCTTTTCCCCTAGGTTTTTTTACCATAATTTAAATGGTAAAAAAACCTAATTTAGCCAGTTATTAAATGATACCATACGATTAATCATAGGTATCGCCGACAAAATTATTGGTGATAATAAAACCCAGGTTTTTTACCATATTTTAAAATGGTAAAAAAACCGTCGTAAAAGAAAAATCGGAAAAAAATAATCAAAGGAGGATTCCCTGGGCGGATTATTTTTTATTCTCATTTTACCATTTTGGCGAGTATATTTATTCATAAAATCTTTTTTTCAACAAAAAAAGATTTTATGAATAAATTTGTCGAAAAAACATCGCTAGAAAAAAAAAATCAAAAAGGGGAATGAATATATTTAATTAAATAAGTTCTTCCTTTGATTTTTTTTCCCTTCGCTTTTTTTTTCTCAAGGTTTTGTCTCGATTTTTTTTTTTTATCTCTGAAATCTATTGTCAATGGTCTCTAGAAATAATGAAAAATCATTTCCGGGGACTTTAACCCGTTGGTGAAAAAAATACCTTTCCGACAAATTTAATCTAAAATTGGCTGAGATTTTTATTCATCGGTTACATAAAAAAATTTTAAAAAACAAATTGTCATAGAAACTAAACAAAGACTATTTTTTTTTTTAACAAGACGATTAAAATAATAAATTTGCATGGGATATCCTAAAGTTTTACATCTATATACTAAAACAACCAAATCGGCGAAGGTAAAATAGTTTTTTTACACAAAAGCTAGCGTCTCTTAGACTGCCATATTTAGCCGAAAGAAGTCCGTGACCCTTTCCACAATGAGTTGGGTAAACAGAATAGTCGACAAATAATACCCTTATCGGGTATGTATTAAAATGATCAAATACTGAGAGCTATGGATTCAATAAGTAGCATTTGTATGCGGAAAAAATTTGGGAAATAAATTTTTTAAATAATTTGGTCATTTCACTTTGAATAAACGAAAAAACAAACGCACACTACATAACTAAAACTAAAATTTAAACTATAAAAATTGAATAGGCTTCATTCAAAGTTCTAAAATTTTGATAAATAGCCGTACGATATATAAATATCACATACGGTTCGGGAACGAGTCGTTGTACCAACGTGTAGCGACTTAATTTCATTCAAGTATTATAGCACAACAATTAGAACGTTATGACCAAGAAGTTAAATATTCAAACGTTGGAGTTGTTATGAGTGTTGGAGATGGTATTGCACGTGTTTATGGACTCGAACAAGTAATGGCTGGTGAATTATTAGAATTTGCAGACAATACTATTGGTCTTGCTCTTAATTTAGAAGCGAACAATGTAGGAGTTGTTTTAATGGGAGAAGGACGCAATATTCAAGAAGGAACATTAGTAAGAGCAACTGGAAATGTAGCACAAATTCCAGTTGGAGATGGTTATTTAGGACGTGTTATAAATTCATTAGCACGACCTGTAGACGGAAAAGGAGAAATTAAAACACAAGAAACACGCATGATTGAATCGCCAGCTCCTGGAATTATTAGTCGTCGTTCGGTTTGTGAACCTTTACAAACAGGAATTACGGCAATCGATTCAATGATTCCAATTGGTAGAGGTCAACGTGAATTAATTGTTGGTGATAGACAAACTGGAAAAACTGCAATTGGCGTAGATACAATTCTAAACCAACAAGGAAAAGATGTAATATGTATATATGTAGCAATTGGTCAAAAATCTTCTTCCGTGGCTCAAGTTGTAAAAACCCTTCAAGAACGTGATGCATTAAAATATACAATTATTGTAAGTGCGACCGCCGATTCTGCCGCTACGTTAAGATTCTTAGCTCCTTATACAGGAGCAGCTTTAGCTGAATATTTTATGTATAAAGGAAAAGCTACACTAGTTATATACGACGATTTATCAAAACAAGCACAAGCTTACCGAGAAATGTCATTATTATTACGTAGACCACCAGGACGAGAAGCTTACCCTGGAGATGTTTTTTATTTACACTCGCGATTATTAGAAAGAGCTGCTAAATTAAATGATGAGTTAGGAGGTGGAAGTATGACAGCACTTCCTATCGTTGAGACGCAAGAAGGAGACGTTTCTGCTTATATACCAACGAATGTAATTTCTATAACGGATGGTCAAATATTTGTTAGTTCTGAATTATTTAATGCAGGACTACGACCAGCAATTAATATTGGAATTAGTGTCTCTCGCGTTGGTGGAGCTGCTCAAACAAAAATGATGAAACGTGTTGCTGGTTCTTTAAAACTTCAATTAGCTCAATATGAAGAACTTAAAGCGTTTACGCAATTTGCAAGTGATCTTGATCCAGAAACTCGTTCCATTTTAGAACGAGGAGCACGGGTTCGAGAATCTCTAAAACAAAAACAAGCCTCTCCACTCTCGGTAGAAGAACAAGTAGCTCGAATTTATATTGTTACATCCACTAATATCTGTGATAAACTTTCCTTAGATAAAATTAATGCATTTCTTAACGGATTATTGGAATATCTTCCACGTACAGACTATGCAAAAGTACTAACATCAGCTAATGATTTTACTCCAGAAGTAAAAGAAATTTTAGAGACTTCTGGTCGAGACTTTTTAAACGTGTTTAATTAATTTTTTCAAAATAACTACGTTTAATCATGTCTAATTCTCAAGATAGCTAAAAAAAAGTAATCGACGAAAAAAAAACTAATTGCGCATTTTTATACATTTTTCGATTTGGGTTTTTACTCCCCATTTTTATAAAAAATGAGGAGAAAAGGTGGAATAACATTGGATAATTAGATTTATAGACCTAATTGATCTTTTTTTTTTTTGATTTTTCGTAGGTTTTACTATCATCAAGAACTTCGCCAATTATAAATATAAATAATTGGCGAAGCCCTTTTTTTTCTTAGGGACCTGCGTCCCGCAGGTCCCGACGGATTCTTTGAGGGCTTATAAGCCTCAAAGAATCCTCTTTTTTTTCTTCGATTTTAAATTTGGAATTATTATTCTAAAAACCTTAATGGCCAAAATTATTATTTTTAGGGAAAAGAATTGAAGGCTCGCAATTTATTACAAGCCCCGACGTACGACGGGAAAAAAATCTCGAAAAAAGGAATCGCCCCTGGGGAGAGAAAAGAAAATTGCCATTTTCACGTCTTGGTCGATTTGAACCTGAGAGAATCGACCAAAAATGGCAATTTTCTTCTCGATCCCCTTTGATTCCTTTTTTCCGTCGATCTTTCCATATTTTAATATGGAAAGATTTACGGAAAAAATCTTTGATTTTTTTTTCCGATAGATGCTTTTTCTAGAAAAACCTGGGTTTGACCCCGATCGCGTTTTGGAGGCGATCATTCAAAATGATTGCCGCGAAATATGCGATCGGGGTCAAACCTAGTAAAAAAGAAATCTAAAAAAAAAAAGAATCGAAGGGAAAAAAAAATCGAGAAAAAAAGGAATTGAAGATTCTTTTTTTGTCCATCTTCGATTTTTTTTTCCGTCGTAAAAGGATGCTTTTTCTAGATTCTTTTTTTTTGTCAATCTTTGATTTCTTTTTTTTTTCGAGATTTCTGAGGGACATTTTTGTTATTTAATAAATGAAATTAAATTCTTTTTCCTAAGCAAAAAAAAAGGACCACCAGGGTCCTTTTTTTTTGCTTAGGAAAGAACAAAGTTTACGAGTAAACTTTGTTCTTTCCGACGCATTTTTAGTTTTACGACTTTTTACTACTTTTTTGGAAGTTGAATTGAATTAAGAAAGTCAAAATTATTTAGATTTATTTAAGAAAATAAATTAAAAAATTTGACTATTTTAAATTTTAAATATATTATTTAATATATATTTTTATTTTATTAGTTTGAATTTCTATTTTATTTGATGTAATATAGAATTATCTAAAAACTAATTTTATAACAAAAGAAATATATAAATTAATTATCGTCTAATAAAAAAATTTGGTGCGAGAAAATTTTCCTTTTACCTTTTTTCATTCGAATAAAATGAAAAAAAAGAAGGGAAAGTTTTTCGACGGTTTTTTATCATCAACATAAAACTTAGAAAAGTGGTTCTTTCAATTTTTTAGAATAGGCAGAACCTTCAGGTAAAAAAAAGCCTCGGGCCTCACTTTACGGGGGCTCCAACCGAAAATAATTAATTAAAAATATAAAAGCAATCGTTTTTTTATAAAATATATTAATCCATCTAGTAATAGCTTTCTAAATAAAATTGGTTAAATGATTATTAAATTGATAGTGTAGTCGGTTTATACTATTGTTTTTCAAACAATTAAATACTATAAACAGATTAATAACGCTTTAAAAAAATAAATATCGCGGGGTGGAGTAGTTTGGTTAACTCGTAAGGCTCATAATCTTGAGGTCGCTGGTTCAAATCCAGTTCCCGCCAAAATATATGATTTTTCTTTTATTATAAAATTGAAGCCTATTAATAACAGCATAAATAGAAAGCTAAAAATTTTGTTAAAAGATAGATCTAAAAAAGATTGTCAAGAAAAGTCTAACACGACGATAATTTTTAAAAGGTTAAAAAAAACAGATCCTTCTTTTTAAAAGAAATTTTTTTTGTTACTCTCTTGTCAAAAAGTTCTATTGTATTCTTCGATTTAAAAAAGAATAAAAAAAAAGGAATCTAGAAAAAGCATCCATAGGAAAAAAGTAATCTTCGATTACTTTTTTCCGTCGTAAAAAAAAAGACGGATGGAGCATATAGCTTCATTCGTCTTTTTTTTTTCTAGGAAAAAAAGAATCGAAGATGGACAAAAAAAAGGAATCTTCAATTCCTTTTTTTTTAGATTCTTTTTTTCCGTCAATCTTTCCATATTTTAATATGGAAAGATCTAGGGAAAAAGAAGCCCTGCTTGCAGAGCTTCTTTTCCCGTCGAAAAAAAGAAATCTTCGATTTCTTTTTTTCTAGATTTTGCCGGCTGTCTAATGATCCCATGCCATTTATTGCATGGGATCGCTGGGTAGGGATTCTAATCGATGGATGCTTTTACGACGGAAAAAAAGAATCTAAAAAAAAAGAATCGAAGATTTCGTTTTTTTGTCAATCTTTGATTCCTTTTTTCCTAGAAAAAGCATCCATCGAAAAAAAAAATCAATGGGGAGAGAGAAAGAAAATTGCAATGGAAAAACAACCAATTATCCCCAAATTTTTGATTTTGGAAGAATAGAAAAAGAAACCGACAAGTCGAAAAAGAAACCAGGAAAAAAGTAATCTAGAAAAAGCCGCCATCGATTAGAATCCCTACCCAGCGGTCGAATGATCCCATGTCATTTATTTCATGGGATCGCCGCCAAAATTGATGGCTGCTTTTACGATGGAAAAAAAAATCGAAAGAAAAAAGGAATCTAGAAAAAGCATCCTTTTACGACGGAAAAAATCGAAGGAATCAAAGATTCCCTTTTTTCGAGATTTTTTTTTTCCTCCTAATTAAAAAAATTAGTCAACGCTTTTTTAATTATCAAAATATAAATAGATTGCTTTTCAAAGGCGTCAAAAAAGAAAAATAGAATCCGCTATTTTTAATTTTTAAATAGCGGATTCTAACAAATTATAATAACACTAAATCATTCGATAGCTAGAAAAATATATGGTGTTTTAGAATAACAAAAATGCACGTTTTAAATATTTTTACAATATTTATAATATTTAAAAGTAGTGATATTATCTTAATAAAAAAACATTAAAAACGATATTTAAATTAATTGAAAAAATACGAAAAAACAAAGATTCTGGCAATAAATTATTTGAATCCGTCAAAAAAAACTTCATTGCTTATGGAGCTCACGATTTTTAATTTTTTACATTAATTAAAAAACCATCCAAAAAGAAAATAAGGATTAAAGTAATTATAACCGCCATCTTTATTAATTTTCAACGAGGATGAAGAATTAGATAATGGTCATAGGTGCCTTTTTTTTTCTAGGAAAAAAAGAATCGAAGATTCTTTTTTTCTGTCAATCTTTCCATATTTTAATATGGAAAGATCAAGGGAAAAAGAAGCCCTGCTTGCAGGGCTTCTTTTCCCGCCGAAAAAAAGGAATCAAAGATTCCTTTTTTTCTAGATTTTTTTTTCCGATGGATACTTTTTCTAGATTCCTTTTTTCCTAGTAAAAAAAACTCATCACGAGTTTTTTTTCTTTACATTTTCCTCCTCCGGACCTGTAAAATAGGCCCGGAGGAAAAAAGGTAAAACGAATTTTTGTAAGCAAGGATAAGGACATCCAAATAAATTTAGAAAAGAGATGTCGGAAAAAACAACCCGAGAACAATTGAAATTAGGGAAAAAGAATATCTGCAAGCAGGTATTCTTTTTCCGTCTAAAAAAAATTCGTCTGGGGATTTTTTTTCGACGGAAAAAAGGAATCTAGAAAAAAAAATCTTTGATTTTTTTTTCTAAATTTTTTTTTCCTTCGATTCCTTTTTTTCTAGGAAAAAAGTAATCGAAGATTACTTTTTTCCGTCAATCTTTCCATATTAAAATATGGAAAGATCTAGATCTGATCCGCACCATAATTTTGCCGGTTATGGTATGATACTATCACCTCGCCTCCTTTTTTTTTCGGATCAATGGGCATTTATACATATGCGTTCCTTTTGATTTTGGGAAAAAAAATCCCCTTTCTCCCCTTTGATTTTCTTTTTCTTGTTTTTCCAGCAAAAAGAAAAAATGCTAAAAAGAAAAATTGAGGGCCCGCAATAAATTGTGAGCCCCTACGTACGAAGGAAAAAAAAATCAATGGGAATTTTTTCCTTCGTACTTTTTTTTTATTTAAAAACGGGTTTTATTAAATTTTTTAATCCAATTAAAAATAGGAATAAGATACTTTCAAATTCAATTTCTGTTTAATTTTCAGTAATAGTTAAGTCAACTACCTAGATAAGGTCGTTACTCTTCAAAACCGTACGTGATACTTTAATATCATACGGCTACTCAATTATTATATCAATAGAGCATTAAAAAAAAGCAACCGAATAAGTAAAGGCTTTGCATCTATATTCTGGTTTTAAAATATCAATTATTTATAGTCAACTAAGATAGTTGATGGGAAAAGAGAAAGACCAAGGGAAAATTCGTGCTTGCAATAATTTTCCTCCATTTTTCCGTATTAGATCATGGTCCCCGATGGACATTTAAATGTAAAAAAAGAAGGGAATCATGGCTATTAAAACACATTTAATGGAAAAAGCCATCGGCTTTTTTTTATTACGTTATGGCCATGGTTCCCTTCTTTTTGTAGAATTCTCCATCGCTATCCCTTATCCTTGCAAGCAAAAATATGGACATCTAAATTACTAAAAAACTTTCTTGGTTTGAGAAAGTTTTTTAGTGATTTGGATGTCTATCGATACCTGCAATTTTTTGTAGACCTTACTTTTTTCTGACGCGTTTTATTAAAAAATAAAACCTTAATTAGAATACCTACGCAGTGAACAAATAAAATTTTATGGTTATTAAATTATTTGATCGGTATTAAAATTAAGGCTTTATTTTAATAGAAAATAACATTTTAGATCCTCATCTTTTTACTCAATATTGATTACCGAAAAAAAATTAAAAGAGGATCTCTCGGGCGGGAAATTTGTCAGAAAAAAAGCGAAAGTTTTTTTTTCTTATCATTATCTAAAGCTTCATGAAGCCTTATACTATTTTTCCCTATTATTTTGAATAAAGTTTTGACGATCGTTTTGTCATAGTATATAAAATTTATTAGACATACCATGACTAAAAATGTTGGAAAAAATTTATTCAAAAAAGATCTTTTTTTTGTACTTCGTGTCAAAATTTTTTATTGCGCTTTTTTTTTTAAAATTACTTTTAGATAGACCCTGTCAAAAAATAAAGAGGGTCGTTCTAGCTTGTGATATTTCAAAATTTTCTAAATTTGTAAAGAGTCAAAGCATTGGATCCAAATTAATCTAATCGCTTTTAATAACTATTCCACAATTATTTGACGCTTTACAAATTTCTTTTCATTACTTTTTCTTTAATTCATATTGAATAATAATTACTATCATGCCTATTTTAAATTTTCAAAATGTTCCAAGCTTATTTGACAAGGTTTACAAATTGAAAAGCTTTTATTATTTATGTAAAAAATAGTCATTTTAATACTAATAAACGCTGGGTGATAGATCCTACCCTATAAATTTTATGCTAAGTTGGCTACTGAATTTTATTCCATATTTTAACTTTAGACCTCCTCTGTCTAATAAAAACATTATATTGTAAAATTCCAATTTTATTCGGATTTCAAAAACATTTTTTATCGCCATCAGGGTAAAAACCCAGATTTCTTTTTTCCGTCGATCTTTTCATATGCCCCTGGGGCTTAAAATATGGAACGATCCTGGGTTTTTTACCATTAAAAATATGAGAAAAAACCGTCGTAAAAAAAAACCACTGATTGGGCATATGTTCGATTCTCCTGCGTTTTTTTTTCGCCTTTTGGTCTCTTTTTTTATGCCCCTGGGGCCGGAAAAAAGAGACCAAAAGGCTCAAATTGGAAAATGTCTGAAAATGCTCAATCGGTGGTTTTTTTTCTCGCGGGTAGCAATAGACCACCTTTCTATAAAAATAATCTATTAAATAATTTTTTTTTGCTTTTTTTGTAGTCAGCTCAAACCGAAAAACGAAATCGCAAAGCGATTTCGTTTTTCCTAGATGGTTCTGATTGTTCCCAGTTTGGGAACAAACAATATAAGGGCCTTGCTATTTGTTGTAATATAACGAGGCCTATCAGTGAAAAGAGGACCCGATAAATAGAATATTTTTCCAATAAGTCTTGGCAAGTAAGTAATTGCCAAGATCCTCATTCTTTTCTTCGTCTCACTTAGATTAATAAATTTATAGTTTCTAAACGTTCCTCCAAAACATCTCCGCATATAGATTTATTTGTTCATATCTCTCAATAAATATATATTTATTCATATTAGGTACCCTCATTTTTTCCAAAGCTAGTTTATAATCAATTTATACGTAACAATATAAATTAAAACCTTAATTCCTACAAGTACGTAAGCAGGACTTGTATCGAAGCTTAACTCTGTTTAGTCGGGAGAGTGTGCATAATGCACTAGGTTAGAAATAAACACCCCTATAATAATTTTTGGAATTTTATAATTGCTAGATATTAAGAAATGAAGGGATCTGTGATTAAAAATAAATACCGATAGATAATATATCTTTCGTTTTACTAATAATTAATAATAATTAATAATGATTCTTAATATCAAAGGTTCATGTATTCATTATACCTAATAGGCGATTTATTATCAAAAGTATAACAAAATTCTACCTATTTTGTTTATTCTTTTTTATTCCCGCTTCAAGAATTAAAAATTGTTTAATTTTTGGGGAATCGACTTTTAGTCAATTATAAGACTGCAAAAATCGATTAAATTCGTGAGAGAAATAAATTTAATTGTATTTGCATATTTTGGAAGTTAATAAACTAGACTAAAGTTTATTTTTCATATATTTTTAATTAATTAGATTACCGTAATTTTCGGTAATCTAATCCTGAATATTTTTACGAAAAACGTTTCGCACGTTACTTTTATCTAAACTAATAGGTAAGCGTAATTATCAAAAAGAACATGAAAAATAGTTAATATCCCATCAATTTAAAAATAAAATTGGTCTGATTAGTTCGGATAGATTACTTCCAAAAAGGTTTTTACATCAAAAAGCAGAAACAATGAATACACCTCATAACCGTATTCTTTTTTATTATAAATAGATAAACAGGCATGGTCAGGTAATTTTGAAAAAAAGCGGCTCCGCCAATTCATACTAAAGAATTAGTGGAGCCCGACGTTAATTGTTGACTTGTCAACGATTCTCTCGTCGAACAATTTTATCTGTTGTTTTTGATCCCTTATCTTTTCTTCCGCAAAACCGTAGAAGATAGTTTCCCATCATACGGCTTCTCCATCTATTTAATCTATGACTTACGACTTTTTCTTGTCAATTATTTAAACCTAAAAAACAAGTCAGTTTGTTTACAAAAAGAGTTATCGAAAAAATTTAGTTGAACATTTTGTTTGCTAATCAAGCAAGGTTGTGTACAAAAAAAAAATATATATATATTACGATAAATTTTTCGATGTTTTAGATGGTTTCCTAGAATTTAGCTTCATTAATTGGATACGAATAAATTTAATTACTTATAAAATTGCAATGCAAATATATAATTATGCTCGCCCGTAAAATATGATGGTTTAAACATTAAAATAAATCTATAAGTCAAAGAGAATAACCTCAGGGGTCCTCACTCGCAAATTTTTTTTTCATTTAAAAAAAGGTCGATAAATTGACAGCTAAAAATAAATATAGATTATGAGAAAAATGGATTAAGAAAAAAAGGACAGATCAATTGATTACTTTTATTCATCATAAAACAAATTGTGAGGCCCAAAAAAAAGCTTCAAATGGTAAGAATCGGTAACAACTAGCGAAGGTTTGCCATGATTACCCAAGAGAAAGGTTGACTCTATTTTATAATAAAGTCAACCTTTCGCATTTAGCTTCGCCAATTCTTTGGAATTGGTGGAGCCGCTTTTCCCGTCGGCTCTTGTCGTTTTTGTGACCAGATCTGATCCGCACCAAACATTTTGCCGGTTATGGTAGGATACTATCATCTCGCCTCCTTTTTTTTTTGGATCAATGGGCATTTTTACATATGCGTTCCTTTTGATTTTGCGAAAAAGAAACGCATTATGCCCATTGATCCAGTTATGTGATGGTATCGCCGGCAAAATGAGAAAAACTTATGTGATAGTATCGCCGGCAAAATGAGAAAAAAAGACGGATGAAGCCGTTATATACATTTTCCGATATGACGTAGGAAAATCGGATATATGCTTCATCCGTCTTTTTTTTTTAGGACGGAAAAAAGTAATCGATGGCGGCTTTTTCTCGATTACTTTTTTACTATGGTGCGGATAAGATCGGGGTAAAACCCAGGAAAAAAGGAATGGCAAAGGGGAGAGAGAATAAAATTGCGAGGAAAGAACAACCGATTTTCTCAAAATTTTTGATTTTGGGAGAATCGGTTGTTTTGTAGATGTTTGGTCGATTCTCTCAAGGGACCTGCGTACCGCAGGTCCAGATGGTTCAAATCGATCAATATGTATAAATGGCAATTTTCTTCTCTCTCCCCTTTGATTCCTTTTTTTCTAGGAAAAACGAAATCGCTATGCGATTTCGTTTTTTCGTCAATCTTTCCATCTTAAAATATGGAAAGATCTAGGGGAAAAAAAGCTCTGCAAGCAGGGCTTCTTTTCCCGTCGAAAAAAAGAAATCTTCGATTTCTTTTTTTCTAGATTTTGCCAGATATCGAATGATCCCATGCCATTTCTTTCATGGTATCGCTGGGTAGAGATTCTCATCGATGACCATTTTTAGCTGGAAAAATCGACCGAAAAAAAGAATCGCTTATCCCGGGGAGAGAGAATCAAATCGACCAAAAATGGCAATTTTCTTCTCTCTCCCCTTTACGATTCCTTTTTTCCTGGTCACAAAAGCGACAGGGGCAGATGAAAAGATCTTCATCTGTGGTCACAAAAACGACGTGGGCGAAAAAAATCGAAGGTAAAAAAAGGGCTTTTTGTTCCAGTAGGGAACATATTGAATAAAATTGGTTTTTCCCTTTAATTTTTTTTTGTTCCATTAAAAAAGACATCACGCTCTGCTATTTTTTAAAAAATTGCAGACCTGTAGGAGCGTTACCAATTTATTTTTTTCTTCATCGTGAAAATGTATATGAAAAATCTACGATTAAAAATCACAACCCCTTATTTTACGTATTGTATCTGATCCATTTTTTTCTTTGTCATGAAAAAAAGCAAGAAACGTATTAATCCAATATTGGGTATCAATAGAAAAACCAGTACTTTAATATTGAATTACTGGGGTATTTGTACTCTCTATTTCTCTTTTTAAAAGTCAAAAAAAGGGTGAGGGAGGGAGAATTTTACTCATTTATCTATAGATTAATTTAAATTTATTAATCAACTTGCTTGTTTGTTTTGTTATTCACGGTATCTTTTTTTGTTTTTTTTTTTTCAATTTTAAATAATATTTCTATTATTTTAAGTTGCGTTTTCTAGGTATCCGTTATATAAAATATTCTAAAATTTCTATTGATTATTTACATTGTCATGATACAATTAAATTGTTTTTTTTAACCTTGAAAAGATTGATTTATGAAGATATCCTTTATTTACCCTGGAACTTATAAGTTAATTACTCTAATAATAAAGCTATTAGAGGTATAATTTACCAGTTATTTAATTTAATAATTAAAATAAAAGTCTCAATATGAAAAAAAGCAACAAAAGATTGACAGAAAAAAAGAAATAACCCAGGAAAAAAATAATAGGTCTGGGAAGAGAGAATAAAATTGCGAGGAAAAAACAACTGATTCTCCCCAAATTTTTGATTTTGGGAGAATCGAAAAAGAAACCGACAAGTAGAAAAAGAAACCAGGAAAAAAGTAATCTATCTTCGATTACTTTTTTCCTGGTTGTTTTTTCGATTTTCTCCCCGGGGCGGGCAATTTTCTTCTCTCTCCCCATTGATTCCTTTTTTTATGACGAAAAAAAAAATTAAAATTTTTTTTTTTTGGTAATGAGAAAATTTTGATCGTTCCTTATTAAAAAGTGAATTTGTTTGAATTCACTTTTTTGTGGGAATGATTGACAGGAGAAAGGAAAAGACTGCCATTTTTTTAATGACCGTCTTTATATATATGAGTGCATGAATTTGTTTTCTCTCAAAAAAAATGATGTTTTTGAACTTTTTAAAATATTTGTTTAAAAGTATGTGCATACTATCGACTAATAGCTTAATTTAAATAAATTTGAATATGGAATGATGGAATTCGCTTATGCTAATCTTAAAAATCTTTACTTTTACTTTTCGTCTTTCCCGTTTAGACGAAGGAGAAACGGGGAAGACCCCGGGGAGAGAGAAAATTGCCATTTGTACATATTGGTCGATTTAAACCATCTGGACCTGCGGTACGCAGGTCCAGATGGTTTAAATCGACCAATATGTACAAATGGCAATTTTCTCTCTCCCTAAAAAAATTTGATTGTAACTCTTTGCTCTTATTTCATAAAAAAAAGTGAAATTTCAAAATATTTAAAAACATTATAAGCAGACCCGCAAATATAAAAAGATCGACTAGTCAATAATTTATTTACGTTGAACTCCACCATGTTTAAATAAATATATGTTCTTTAAAAAATCCTGCCTTTAATTTTTCGAACCCATAAATTAAAAGCAGAATTTTTAAATAAGAGGAACCTTTTTTTTGATGAAACGATCTAGGAAAAAAAGAATCGAAGGAAAAAAAAATCGAAGATTGACAAAAAAAAGGAATCAAAGATGGACAAAAAAAAGAATCTAGAAAAAGCATCGATAGGAAAAAAGTAATCTTCGATTACTTTTTTCCTATCGATACTTTTACGACGGAAAAAAAAAATCTAAATCTTTCCATATTTTAATATGGAAAGATTGACGGAAAAACTAAATTGCATAGCAATTTAGTTTTTCCTAAAAAAAAAGGAATCGAAGATTCCTTTTTTTTGTCAATCTTCGATTTTTTTTTTCCTTCGATTCTTTTTTTTTCATAATTAATATTTTTTATGTAAAACTGTGGAAGTCGATTATCCGACAGACCTTCCGAAAAAGACACATATGGGTTGTTATTCGAGAACCTTGTAATAAATTATAATATCATACGGCTTATTAGAATAATACCATAATTTCATATATTACAATGAAACTACAATATTCTTTGCTTTTGCTTAATCTAAGTAATAAAATTGAGGTTGTAAAATAAATACGTCTTGTTTTGATACTTTTAATCTTTAATTAGTCATTAATTTATTAATAGCGAAATAAACATGCCTTTTAATATAATATTAGCGCTTTTTGAAGATTGATTGTTAACACGTGATCGGTTAACTACCTTAATAATCTTCTAATTATCAATTAATTACAAATATATGCAAACCTTTACGATTGTCACTCTCTTTTGGATAACTAAGTTTACGAATTTATTAGTGTGCGGGTTTTAAAGTTAATATCGATAATTTGTCCCTGGAATTAAGCTTCTAATTTGGTGCGTCTCTATATAGTTGGTAAACTTTTACTAATTGTCATTAAAATCTTAAATAATTAGCACTTTTGCTTTCTTTGACTATTCTAGTAATATCCGTCAATTATATAATTTTTAATTATAATAAAAATCATAATTTTACATGTAATATTTATGACTTATCTCTTACTTGTTTATTTAATATTTAGAAATTATTCTTAGGTACACGGTTAAAATTATTGAGTCTTTCTTCTATTATTGAAACGGTAAAAATATTAGTACGGTTTGGTTATGTAAATAATCGGTGCTCTTTATTTGGTCATTTTTATGATTAACAAATTTCTCAATCAATTGTCCTTATTCTTTCTTTTTCGGGAAAATTTGCGGAGGAGCACTTCTAAGTAGCATTTTATAAAATCAGTATAATAATCATATTAGCTAAATGCATTAATAAAAATATTTTTAGAGTTTTTATTTCCACTAAGATTTATAATAAATTTAATGCTTTTTAAATGAAAAAGACAAACTTATGCTTTATTCTGTTCTAATAATTTCATTATTCTGAAAAAATATGACATCGTTATCAATAATTTTAGGTGAAACAGTTAATTATCTGATTTTTTTGTTTAATATATAGATAGATATATAGCTAGTAAAAAAAGAGATAAAAATATTTTTTTTTCTTTTATATTATTAATTCTTATTCTACAAAATATGAAAGCCCAATCAAAAAAAAAAGAATATTAAAACTTACATAATTTATTGACCTTATCAATCATTAAATAAATATTAATCGAATAAACTCCGCTTAAAAAAAAAAGGAGGATAAATAAAGTGATATTAAAATAAGTAAATACATGGTGTACAGATATAAAATGTCTATCTAATTTTAAAGAATATCGTCCTAATGAAAAAACCCTAAACGATATATTTTCTGGTTAATCAAAAAAACTATTTCCTTTTTTCCAAATTTTAAATACTTAGACGTTTTCATAATTATAAATGTGGGTTAGATCTGATTGTTTTTGATATAAAAAGCTATCGTTTTTTGCACTCGCATAAGATAAAACAATTCAATTTAATCATCTTTTTTACATTTTATCATTTTAATCCAGACTATAAGACGGAAACGACAAAAATAAGGGGAGCCCGCTATTTTGAAAAATAGCGGGCTCCGACGGACATCATAATTAATTTTGATGTCCTCGTTCCAAAAAACTATAATTAAAAAAAAACGATGAATCGTTTTTTTCGAACGAAAATTATTCCCCCTCTTTATTTTAAGTAAAATAAGAAAGAGATTAAAAAAAACAAAAATTGAGTGTGCGAGGGCGGAGATATCACAATTGTGCTCGTTTTTAAAATATAAAAAGAAGGAGAGGATAGCAAACCTCAACGGACATTCAAATTGATTTGGATGTCCGTCGATGTTTCCATATGCCCCTGGGGCTTAAAATATGGAAAATATGCCGGAAAAACGAAAAATCGGTCTGGGGAGAGAGAAAAATTGCGAGGAAAAAATAACCGATTCTCTCAAAATTTTGGGAGAATTGGTTATTTTTTCCTCGCAATTTTTGGTCGATTCTCTCCGGTTCAAATCGACCAAGATGTGAAAATAGCAATTTTCTTCTCTCTCCCCGGGGGCGATTCCTTTTTTTCGAGACTTTTTTTCTTCGTCTTTTTCTATATTATTTTTTTATGACGAAAAAAAAAGAAAAAGACGGATGGAGCCTATATACATTTTCCGATTTGGCGAAAAAAACGAAGGATAATCGGATATATGCTGATGATGATAACATCTAGTTAACGATCTTCTAGTTAAAAAAAACAGCGAGCTTTTTTTTTTCGTTTTTTGGGTTCTGATCTTCAAATTTTTAGCATATAGCGCGACAAATATACACTACTGACCAACTTCTTTCTTTTTATTTGAAGTGGAAAAAAGATGAAAAAGCGTATAAATATGAAACTCAATTCTTCCAAAAGTAGATCACATAAACTGATTTAGACAAATAGCTTTAAATGAAAAACGATCGAATTTTTTCAATTGTAAAGTATTAAATTTTTTTCAATATTTACTATGTTTTTTCTTAATATCATTAGGAAAAGTAAAATCTTCAATAAGAAAGAATCAATTTCTTTTAAATTCCATTTCATAATAATTGGAAATATAGACACTATATCCTTGTTTATCAATAAAAATTTCAATTGTTTTTTCTCATTCTGAGATTTCAAATTTTAAATTACTTTTTTCTTTTTCCTTTAAAAAAGAAAGACAATCCATCGTATTCATAGTAATCGAATTAGAAAGAGGCGTACTAAAAAAAGATTGGTTAGAACAAATCGAATATATAGATTTTGTTGATCACGAGATTTTATTTCTAGAAGAGACACACGATTTTAAATCGTGTGTGTTGACGGACCCAAAAGTCATAGTTAACCTTGATTTTGGATTCTCAGTTTTTTTTGCATTTATATTATTCTTTTTTGTATTAAAGGGTAAAATTCAGTCAATTTTAATATGATTAAAAGGATATTTTTTTGTACGTTTTAATATCGCTGATTTATAGTCTCTTTTTTGATTTTTTAGATTTATTCCCCTAGAGAATAATTCTAAGTTAGAATTTATCATTCTTGCCCATAAAAACGAGAACCCTTTTCATCAATAAAGGGGGTCCGTTGAAAAAATGGGATCTCTCTCATTTTTTTTTTCTTCTTTAGGGTAAAAACTTAAAGGAACCTTTCTTTTGTAGATTTGGTTGTACCATTGTCTTTTATTTTCGTTTTTTCTTCTTTTGAATAGTATGCGGGGAAAAAAGTAAAAGTTTGTATTTTGCTCATCAATTATAGTATCAGTATAAAGACTATGGTCATAATTGGTTTGTGGGAATAGGGAAGAGGGGGACACTCAATTTTTTGAGTGTCCTCGACGCGACGTGCCCTTCCCGGAAAATTGAAAATTTTCCAGGGGGGGCACGTCGCTCATTTCATTTATGGAATTACGTTTCGGTAGTTTTAAAAATAAATTTGCACATTCTTTTTTTTCTGAGTCTTCCCCGTTCCTACTTCGTCGGAACGGGAAAGACGAAACGTAAAAAGGGAATGTAGGAGAAGATGTATTAGTGAGAGTTTTTAAAGGATAAATTGAAAACATATTTTCAAAAAAATTCTTATTTTTAGAGATATTATAAAAATTAAACCAACAAGGAGTATTAATATGCAATTGATAACTTTGTTTTAAATAATATTCATAAATTTCTTCCAACGAATATTTACCGTCTAATATTTCATAATTTAAAATATCGTTCGCGTTATTTGCCTTATTATAAAAATGCAAGGCTTGACTCGGTTGCCGAGCCTCAAAGTAAAGTCAAGAAGCACGTTCAAAATTACTATCATAATTATATCATAAAGGAAAATTTGAAAAAAGAAAATCCTTATTAATAGGTAAAATGTATTTAATAAACCGAATACCTTTTTTATAATATAGATTTTTTTTTTTTTCGATTAATTCATTCCAAAGACGATTATCGCTCTTTGTTTTTGTTTTACTTAAACGCCTATTTTTCAAAATGTTTTTTCTTTTATCCTCGCTTTTCGTCTTTCCCGTTTCGACGAAGGAGGAACGGGGAAGACTATAAAAAAAAGGGGAAAAAAAAGTTGAGAAACTAAAAAGCTCGTTTTTTTGGCTATTTTCCGAAATTTTTGGAGAAATATAAGAAGAATCAAAAAAGGGTGTATAAAGGGGGGATATAGATTGATAAAAAGAATCTCTAGTTAAATAGAAATTTCCAATTACCATATCTTGAGTAGGTAAAAACAATGGTTGTCGTGAAGCTAAACTAATTAAATTGTTTATACTCCATAAAAGTTTCCAAGCTTCTGCACGAGATTGTTGAGTTATTGGCACATGAATTCCCATTTGATCACCATCAAAATCCGCGTTAAAACTGGAACAAACTAAAGGATGTAACAAAATTGCTTTTCCTTGAACTAGTTTCATTTTAAAAGATTGAATATTCATTCGGTGTAAAGTAGGTGCTCGATTTAATATTATTGGCCAGGTTTCAATAAATTTTTTCAAAAGAATCATTATTATTGGATGTTTTTGTTGAATAAGTTTTGTTGCGATTAAACTTGCAATATGAAAACGATGAATAACATAAAGAATTAAAAAAGGTTGAAATAATTTTAATGCCATCATGACCGGAATTCCACATTCATATAATTTTAAAGTCGGACCAACAATAATTACTGAACGTGCGGAATAATCAACCCGCTTTCCTAATAAATGCTGACGAAATCGTCCTTCTTTACCTTTTAATTGATCAGATATGCTTTTTAATGGTCTTCCTTTTTTTAGTAAATTATTCGATTGCATTTTTTGGCTATTATCAATTAAAGAGTTTACGGATTTATATAATGCATATTGCAGTTCGTCTAATGGTTTTGAATCATTTAAATTATGCAAGCTTATAAAATTTTTAGAAATATGATTAAAAAATTCTTTTTTTATAACTTTTTTTAGTAAAACATAATGATCGGATTTAATATGTTCGTTTTGCAAATTTTCTTTGCTAATATCGTTTGTAACGTTAGATAACTCGATAGAATTATTATGAAATATTTGTTTTGCAAATTTCCATGAACAAATTTGTTCTAAACTGACTTGTTTTTTAGGATTCCAAAAAACAAGTGATAGACGTTCCATCAAATTATTTCAATAAATAATATTTTGATAAAGAGTATTTATATCTCCTGTAATAAAGCCTCATGAATTTGATATAATTGGTCTTAAATCAGGAGGTAAAACAGGTAATAAATATATAATCATCCATTCCGGATGAATTTGAGCATTTTTAAAATATTCAATTAAACGTAATCTTCTAACTCGTCTAAAATATTTTAAACGAAGAGTTACTAAATTATCATTTTGAACTGTATCATTATATTTTTTATCATCATCTTTCCATCCAAAATTCATAATTTTTTTTCTCGACTTTTATCTCTATACTTTTCTTCAATTGAATAAGCCTTTAACACATATGCAGATTTTTTGATTTTGTTTATTTTCTCGCATTTTTTAAGCCTTTCCACCAAAATTAAAAATTTTGGTTAAAAGGCGAAATGCGGAAGAAAAAACCCTGCATTTTTTAAAAATTCGTAACGAATACTAACTCCTACTTTTCAATTTTCCCGTCCTGACGAGGAAAAGACGGGAAAATTGAAGGTAGCGTCCATAAATGGTCGATTGCTGTCGTAAATAAATTTAATAAATGAAAGAACGAAGATGTTCCCCGGAAATCTAGAAAAAAAGGAATCTTTGATTCCTTTTTTCTAGATTTTGCTGGCGATCGAATGATACTATATCATATTAAATGATATTGGGTAAGCCGGCTCATTTTTTGGTTTATTTTATTAGGAAATACAGCGAAAAAAACTAGATTAATCAATCAATTTTGGTGTATAAAAGAAACAAAAAAAAAATTTGGAAGCTTATAATTCGTATTTTTACTAAGCTATTATATACGAGCTTAGTTTGTTTGTACAAAATCGTTGTTGTTTTATATAATACTATATATGCCTAAAGCTAAAAAAATTGGCAAGGCTCTGATCATTTTTTGATATTATAAATTTAGTTAATAAATCTCATAGAAACTCGTTTCAAATATCCGCATATAAAGACTGCTTTCTCCAAACAATTTAAATTATTTGGAGAAAGCAGGTAACAAAAAAGGATTTCTAATTAAATGTTCTGACAGTTTTTCAATTAGACCTTGCAGTTAAAGAAAAAATTACGAAGGAAAACCCGCAATTTTTTTCTTTACGGACTTTTCTATTGAAGAAAATTTTTAATTAATTAGTAAATTAGGAATCTATCCAAAAGCAATTCTATTCAGAAATAGGACATCTAATAAAAATTTGCGTGTTTCAACTGATTCAAAACTACTGTACGCCATTAAAAATAATGATTTTTTATTAAAAAAAAGTAGAGGAGAAAATTGTCATTTTTTGTCTATTTTCTCAAGGGACCTGCGTACCGCAGGTCCAGATGGTTCAAATCGACCAATATGTAAAAATAACAATTTTTTATTTTTCCCTGGGCCGCTTTTTTTTTCTTTTACGATAGTTTTACTACCATCGTACCTTTAAAATAAATGAGCATTTTCGACATATGCGTCCATTTTTATTTTATGCTTAATTGATACATATGTCTAAAATGCTTATTTATCCTACCTATTATTTTACTTCTCCCGATTATTTATGATAATAAAGCGAAAATCTCCATTTTTTGCGGTTTTTGCTTAATTTTTATGACCGGGCGAGGTAAGACGAGAGTCTTGCGTATAAATGGTCAAAACCTGTCGAATTTTCTGACGGATCCTTTTCATAAATAAAGGAGAGATACTCGTTTTTGCTAAAAGTAAATTACAAATGGCCGACCTCTACTTTAAAAAAAAAACGCCTTTGATTTTTTTTTTAATCAAAACGCGAAAAAAATAGATTAGGGCTTTGCAATTTTTTAAATTGCAAGGCTCTAATCTATTTATAATAATCTAGATTATTCTATAACTAGCCAATTGGATGGTTCATTTTTTAAAGAATGATATTTTAAGCCCCAGGGGCATATAGAAAGATCGACGGAAAAAAAGAATCGCAACAGATAAAGAAAATTGCCATTTTCTTATTTTTCCCTAGGAAAAGCGATTTTTCTAAAAGAAAACAACGATTGAAAGCGTTCTCCCCTATTTTATAAAAAGAGCGTGATGGTAACAAATAAAGATCGATTTTTTTCACCACGGGAAAAAGAAATGGATCAAATCTATTTCTTTTTCTATGATGGTTGTTTTATTTTTCGCCCACGTCGTTTTTTTATGCCCCTGGGGCCGATAAATTTATTCAAGAATTTAAAAATTTATAAGTTTTATTCTATAAAATAATATCACATCTACGAATGAGTTTTTGTTATTTGAAATAAAATTTTAGAATTTAACGTTTGATAAATAAATTGTTTAAAAATTTTTTTATAAATAAAATTTTTACGATCAGGATAAAATTTATGATAAAAATCAATTTTTGAATGATATTTTATTTTCTTAAAAAAAGAATGAGAAATTTCAAAAAATTCGTTTTTTAATGCTAAAGACGAGAATTCCTTCGGTCAATTAGAATTAGATATAGTATTCTGGAAAGGGATGCTATTAATAAAATTGCAATTTATTTTATTAGTTGTAAATGGACGTCATAAATTAAATACTCTTATTTTAGTTTTTGCATTAGAACTCGTTAGAATTTTAAAAAAAAATGCTTGAGTCTTTCTGTTTTTGATATTTGTGAAAACAGAAAAAGGAGAAAAAGGATCTAATAGAAATGGATTGTCTTTATGGTGAAACAAATTTCTGTTTAATAAATTTTTTTTGTTTTTAGTCTTCCCCGTTCCTCCTTTATCGGAACGGGAAAGACGAAAAGGTAATGGAAAATAAACCAGATTATTTTGTCGGTTTCTTTTTAAGTCTTTTTTAATAGTAGGGCCCCGTAATTCTCTATTGCGGGTTCCAATATGTAAAAAAATATTTGCGGATAAATAATTTTGAATACTTGTTTTAATTGCATAGAATCATTGAAATAATGGTCAAGATTTAATTGATTCGTTTTGAGGATAAAGCTTAGTTTTATTAAATAAAAAAATTCCCGAAGAATTAAAACCAATTTTAACTCAATTATGGCTAGAGAATTGTTGACTAGTCAACAATTTTTGTCTGGGTTCGCCAATTCCTAATAAATATTTGGCGGAGCAAGGAAAAATACTTGCTTGCAAGGATTTTCTTGTTGGAAAAAAAGTATATATATTTTTCCTCTTTTTTTTTTCAAATAAATTTTCACTCCTATAATTTTTAAATAATTCTAAAATAAAAAATGAAATATAATCAACCCAAAAATAAAAAAATGGTCGTGAAATTTGAACCATTTGATTTTTTGTTTGTATTTCTTTCCTCCCTAAACAAAAAACATTGATTGGAGAAGTAGGATTTAAATGAGTTAAAGATCATTTTGATAATAAATGCTGGCGACTGACAATTTTTAATTGCGAGTTCTCTTTATTTTTTGATCCTACCTTTTCGCAAAAATGTTTATATAAAGACAATGCTGAATTTAATTTATTTTTTTGCTTATTTCTTCACTTTATTAATAAAGAAAAATTATTCATTAATTCAATTGTGTGAGATAAACCACGAGGATTGCCAAAAAGCGAATTAAAAAAAAAAGATCAGTTAGATAAATCAAAAAATTGAGGACCCCCGACATAAATGTTCGGGGTACTTCGGCAAGAGATTTGAGCCTCGCGATTTTTTAAAACATCGCGAGGCCTACTGGGAAAAATTAATTTATATGTGGGAGAAATAGGGGGGTTGCCATTTGTAAAATGACGAGCCCCAACCGACATTAAAATAAAATGAGATGTCCTTAATTTCATTAAATTTTTTTTTCCTGGGGACCTGCGTACCGCAGGTCCCGACGGATTCGTTGAGGCTTTATAAGCCTCAACGAATCCTTTTTTTTTGGATTTGTTCCAAAACTTTGATTTGTGAAGAACAGGATGCGTATCGGATTTTGAAAAAATTCGAGAAGTGACGTCTTTATATATGACATTGTTTACCTCGTTTATTTCTCTTTCATGTTGAATTACACTATTTTTTTCTTCTCCATATAAAGAAAAAGGGGAGGAAAGATGTAAGAAATTGTAAAATCCTTGAATAAAAAATAATAAAGACCAGTTTGTTAATAATTCGATTTGAGATTCTTTTTGAATAAAATTGTTTAAACTTGGCATCAAATTTGAAAAAGATAAAAAAGAGGAATCAAAATGAAAGAATCATGTCTTTTTTCAATTTAAAAAATATAACTTTATACCTAACGGAAGTCTGCCTTGTATTAGACTCTTTGTTAGTTTTCCGCTTTTTATTATCATATCATGATTTGTTCTAGATCTTGATATGGGAGAAGTAAATGAAAAGTAAGATTTTTCGTTTCAAATAACTGATTGTACTTTTTTTCTTCCTAATATAGGACTATTACTAAGGGATTTCCATAATATTAAGCTTTGTTGAACTTTGAAAGGCGTTATTATTGACAATTGTTTTGCTTTTGTTTGGTGAAAATTTGAAATAAAGGTTTTTCTTATGTAAAAACGAATTTTAATAAATGCTAATTTTTTTGTTTTTGAAATAAAGTCTTTGTTATTTTCCAACGATCAAAAACAACTCCAGACTAAATTTTTATGATTATCCAAGCTTTTTGGTTTAATTGTTGGAAAGGAAAAACTCTTACGTTTGGTGTAACAAACATGAGTATGAAGTTCATCTAAAATAAACCTATTGAGAGTTTGATTTTTATAAAAAAGCTGATCATTCAATCTTTGATTTGACATAAAATTTAATGGTTGTGAAAAAGAATCAGTTTTAAGAATTAACTTATTTAAAACACTTTTCGATGTTTTAATTTGTTTCAAATAATTTCCAATTTCTTTAATTATTGGTTTTTTTAATGCTAATGATTTTTGAACGGTTTTTCTTTTTTCGTTTAAATATGAAATTGTCGTACGATTTTTTCAAAGAGGGCGCAAGCGGCATTTTTGTTTGTTTGTTTGAGTCTTAAATTCATCTATTACTCATTCAATTTCAATGATTTCATGATATTTTGTCAGGAAATTCTTTTCATAGGTAAAAGCACTAAGATCAGTCTTTGGCAAAAAAGAAAATTTTTTTTTATAATTGAAAAAAGTTGGACAAACAAAAAACAAATTAGGATCTTGTAACTTTTCAAATCGTGAGGCCTTACGATGAAAAGAACTGAAATGGCGAAGACAATTATCTCGATTTGCTATCTTTTTACCGATGTACTCAAAATTATTGCTCATGATAATTTTGGATCCTCGCCTATTTTTTATAAATCTTGGCAATTGATTGACGATATTTTTGCTTTTATTTGTCCAAACTTTGCGGATAGTTTTAAAATAAACATTTAAATTTTTAAACAATGGTTTTTGTTTTTTGGTAAAGGATGAAAATAGTTGAGGAGAAGGTTGTTGAAAAAAATTACTAAGATTATAATAAATTGGAGACCTGTTATTTATAAAATTGCTTTTAGACGCACCCAATGAATAAATTAAATTGGTGCTTGTGACTTTTTCAGCTAGTTTCTTATGAAGCATTGGGATCGCCTCAAAATTACTAAGAGTTAAATTAGTTGGCATACAATAGGCCTTTCCTTCCAAATTTTTAATTTGAGAGGAAAGGCCTATTGTATAAAGACGTCATAAATTTATTCGAGGCCAAAAAATTGATTTAAAATCAATTTTTTGACCTCGCAATAGTTTATCTATTGTAGTTCCAGTGATGGGATTAATTAACGAAAATTGGCTTGAATTACTTATTGGTGAGTTTGAAACGCTTTTTTTTTTTAAAAAAAGATTATTTTTTCTCGTTAAATAATTTCTAGATTGAAACGCAATCGATTCTTTTAAAAAAGGAAAAAGATAGCCTTCTTTGTTTAAATTAAGATGACGTTCTAAGATAAAATCATAAATATAATTTGTATTTTCATAAATTTTTAATGTATTTCCCAGTTTCTGTTTTTGTTTTTTAACATGCGAACTTGAAATAAAGAAAAAAGAAGAATTTATTTTTCAAAATAATTCAGGAAATAAAATACGAATTTTTAAAAATCGGGAAGGGATTAGCGTCTCGTGAGTTTTTATATCGTTAGGCCCGTTGCGCTCCTTATATTTGGAGGAAATCCGAGGAGCGCCACTTTCATAAATCGAATAATTTCTTCCGCTAAGTTGTTTTTCTTTTGACTTATCGATGTTTTTTTTATTCCCCCTTTTTTCAAAAGCGACACGTTTCTCGAATTTTTCCAAAATTCGAGGCACGGTACAGAAAGCCTTTATTTGTCAAAGCTTTTCTTCAGAGAAAAAAGGATCTGTTTGTTCATTGTATCTGTGTGTAAAAATAAAATTTTTCTGCAATTTTGGAAAATTAAGAGTTTGAAATTCAAAAAATGAAATGGAAATATTATAAATATTAGCTTTTTCATTTATAAAATAATAATATTTTTGTCGAATTGTTCATTGTTTCTTGTTTAATTTCCTCCTCGCTTTTTTTATTTTATTTTTAAATGTAAAAATTTCTGTTAAATTGAAAGCATTAAACTGTGGATCTTTACTTCAAAAAAAGTAAGTATTAATTTGTTGATTCCATTGAAGAAAAGACAAAATTACTTCAAAATTTTGTCTTTTCTTCAATGGAATTATAGTTGGGAAAAATAAAAAAGGATGATTTGCGGATAACTTTTGTTTGAAAAATGAATATGATTTATTTTTAATTTTTTTATTTTGATTATATATAAAGTCAAAAATTCAACTTGTTTGATAGTTTTTAACTTTTAACAAATAATGTTTTTTTTGTTTTATAATTTTATTAGAAATAGTCGGGCTAAAATACAATGAAATATTTTTTAAATTATGAAAAATAGTCGAATTTATTCACGATTTTATTTTTAAATAAAGTATAGCAACTGGCAAACTAGATACAAAAAATAAATTAGATGGGCATAAATCAAATTTACTTTCAGTCTTTCCTGTTCCAGCGAAAAAGGAACGGGGAAGATTGGATAAACCAAGAAGAAAAAAAGCATTAGTGAGCAATCAAGAGTGTTTTTTTCCAATTCTAAAATGAATCATTTTAGAAATATTATTTCCGCTATTACTTTTTTTAAAAATCGGCGGCTTTTTGTTTATTCGGTTTTCTTCATAAAAAACAGAATTCCTTCGGTTTATTTTATAATAAATATTAAAAAATTTATTGATTAACCAATTTCGTTGAATTTTTTTTATATATTTCTTTTTACTATTTACAGGAAATTGATTTGAAAAAGATTGAAGAATCGTTGCAATTAATTTTTCTTTATAAATGGATCAAATGGTAGTCCCTCCGTTTCAATTTTTTCAAATTAATCAATTATTATTGAAGTATGTGTCTGAATAAATATTTCTTTTATTACCAAACGTATTGTTTAAAATGGCGGTCCATTTATCTTTAGATAAAGAAAGGATCTGCTTTTGAGGCAATAACGGAAAATTAGTTTGCTTTGAAAAACTTAATGATTTTTGGAAATCATTAAGTTTTTCTAATAGGTAAGAATGATTTAATTGAGAATACTCATTTTCGGGTTTTTTTGAGAGAAAAGAAAACGTTTTTTTGTAAGAAGTAGACGAAGGTATAAAAAGAAGAGAAGTTAATGAAAGTGTAGGTAAAATAGTAGGTTTATATGAGGTAATCGGATTTTTCCATTTACATGAAATGATAAATGAATTAATTAATTTAAGTATTCGTTGATCTGAACACGATAATAACTGATTTAATTGATAAGAATGTAAACCGATGATATTATTTTCGGAATAGCCGCTCGTCGATCTTGAATAGTTATTATTATATATTTTTCAACTAAATATAATAAATTTTAAGCTATATAATCTTTCCACTCCTTCTGGTATAATAGATTTACTAGTAAATCCTTTTGCCACTTGGTAGAGTTGTATCTGAGAAATAAAACCGATTAATTTTTTTTTTCAATATAATTTTTCGCTTACGATTTGAATCATAAATCAACGACTTTTTATTTGTCGGCTAATTTTAGGTTTAGACTTTTTTCTATAAGAAGGCGCAAGCGGCATTTTACTGGTGATATCATTACATTTATTTCATGGGATCATTAGATAATACGAATCTGGAGAAAAATATTTAGAAAAAATCAATGGGAAGAAAGAAGAAAATTGCCATTTTTGGTATATTCTCTTAAGGGACCTACGTACCGCAGGTCCAGATGGTTCAAATCGACCAATATGTATAAATGGCAATTTTATCTCTCCCCAGACGGATTTTTTTTTCATTTGTTTTTTTCATAATACAATTCGATTTTCAAATGATAAGAGTTGATTCAAAAAGTTATCAAAATAAGGGGAAAATAATGATACGGAAAAAGGGCCTTTATGTTTTTTGATATATTCTGATTGACATATTAGTAAATGATATGATTTAGTAACCATTATTGACTTTTGAATAATTTGTAATTGTTTTTTTTTTAAAATTTGCTTATTAGGTTTATAAAATAATTTAAAAAAATTAAGAGAACACCAAAAAAAATTAGGGGAAAATTTCAAAAAGAAAAAAGATGCTTCGTAAAATGCGTAATCGCTTTTTTTGGTAATAAAAGAAGTAATTTTTAAAGCTTTTCAAGCGCCAAAAAGCCCTCGAATTGTATTAAAATTGGCAGAGTAAATGTCTGATTGTACCCTTTTTTTAATAAATTCACTTATAGTTTGTAATTGTTTAAATAATGATGAAAGTATAAATTTAAATATAAAAGTTTGTTTTCAAAATCTTTTACTTATCACACCTTTTTTCTGTCTCGTTTTTATTAAAAACGATAACATGTTGTTATCTTCATTATTTTTTACGTATTTTTTATAAAGCCTTGATTTGCCAATCGATCCCATAAAATCAATAATTGTATGAGTTCCGCTAATTGTTGGTAAAATTATTGATTCATTTTTATGCAAAATGCTAATTCAAGGTCTGCTTTCTAATTGAGCTTGAGCTATCGAGCAAAAATTTTGAAACAAGTCCTTTTGCGGTTTTCCGCTTAATAACTGTAAAAATACTTGCGGATGAGTATTTTTATAACTTTTCAAGCCCTGAAAAACTGGTAGAGATTTGCGATTTGGAAATGACGGGTCCTTATGAATTGTGTTTTTTTTTTTATACCCCAAGGGCTGCCCCAGAGGCAAAAAGAGAGACAATTTCATAAAATCATCATTACTTATATCAAAATACTTTAGTGATTTTGTTTTTAATCATATTTTTTTTTTTGTCAAAGAAAAATAAATTCTTTGTAAATTTATTTTTTCGTAAAAAATAAAGGTTTTTTGCCCACTTAACTTTTTGTTTAAAATCGAAGGTAAAGCAAAGTGGTAAAAAAGTCATGAATTTGGTCGACAATTCCATATCATTTTTATTGGTCACAAATTATTGAAAGAGTTATTATAATCAAATCAACTAGAACGAGGACATCAAAATTTATTTTGATGTCCGTCGGAGCCCGCTATTTTTCAAAATAGCGGGCTCCCCTTTTTTTCTATTCGGACCCCTTTATCTAGCCTAGAGTCGCGAATAGTAGAAACATTCAGTCTCGATTCAAAGACTGGTGTTCTTTTTTGTTTTGGTAATTCTGGAATGGATAAAATAAAGGTATTTGTGAGAATTTTAAGCAGATATTCGATTAAAATTCCACCAGTTCAAGGTAACATTTGAAAATGAGTTCTTTTTTTTTCAAAACATAAAACTCAATCTCGTTTATAAAGAGAGCTACGCATATATTTTAAGAAAAATATCCATGCACTATTATATGATCCCCATGAAGTATATTGGGGTATACAACCATAATAATTTTGAAAGCATTTGTATTGAGACCTTTCCTTTAATCTTCTTTTTTTTATTTTTTCTGGTTTAGACTCAGAAGAAATAAAAGAAGATTTAAATAAAAACGAATTTTCATTATCGAAACCTAAAACTGGATTTATCTTTTTTCTAAGAGGGCGCAAGCGGCATTTTTGAAAAATATCTCATGATTTCCATAAAATTTGCTTACTAAAAAACGAGCTCTCATTTAATAAATTCAATGGGTGCGTTGAAAAGAAATTTTCAAAATTAGAAGGTAAAAAAGGGGAGCCCGCCATCCATTTTTTAACAACAAAAATGGATAGCGGGCTGCAAGAAAGTTTCTTATCATTTTCTTTTTTTCATTGGAACACGCTATCTTTTAAATAATGGGTCTCTAATTTCTTTTTATCTTGAAAATTGTAAAAAGATTTTGAAGTGCTTCACGAATTTTTTCAAAATTCGTGAAGCGTAATGTTTTCCTCAATATTTTTAGTATTGGAGGAAAGTTCGAAAAATGTTTCAAAAAAACAATTTTTAATGATACTATTTAAAAAACCCCAAAAGTCAATCAATGTTAAAAATTTAGAATGCATTAATTTGGTATTTACATTTGAAAAGATATAATGTTTGTCTTTTAGCCTTTTATGTTTTATATTTCTTGAGTTTTCGTTGACAAAATTATTACTTACAATGTTGTTATTGTTTAATTGATTATTTTCGAATCTAACATTTTTTATTGGATTCTCTATTTTAATTAGATTTTTATCAAATAAATAATTTATATATTTTTGCGATGTTACTTTTTTTTTTCCTTTTCATAAACATAAAAAAGAAGAAGACAAAGGAAAAATTAATATTCATGAAAAATTAGAAAAATTTAAAATCTTATAAGTAATTGAAATATGTTTTTTTTCAACGATTTTTGGTAATAAAAAATAAGAGTTTTTAATTTTCGTTGCCTTTTTTCAACTTTTTCAAAGGCTTCGTCCAATTGGCAACTTTCATAACAAAGCTTGAGGGTAAGCCCAAAATTGAAAAAGTGTTTCTCTGTTTCTCCTCACTTTCGTTTTTTTTTCCTTCGATTCCTTTTTTCCGTCATATTTTCCATATTTTAATATGGAAAGATCTATTTTATTTTTTTTTATTGTAGAATTAAATTGCTTGTAATAATTTTTTTTTTTTATGCCCCAGGGGCAAAAAAAAATACTCTTTGAAGCTTCCATATTAAATATTTGTTGTGGCGTAACGCTAATTTTAAAATTAGCGTTGCGCGATTTTAAAAAATTAAAAAAAAAGACAAGAAATAGGGATTTTGTAATATTTTTGAATATTGGAGACCCTTTTTTTTTTTGATTCCATGATTCTATAAAAGGAATTATGGCTAATCTTTTTTTACTGATACTATGAAGATTTAGTAAGAATCTATCCTCTTTCTTTTCCCTCTTGTTACTAAAACAGAAGAGAAAAGTGCAGCAATATCATAATTTTAGTTTATATTTTAAATGCCTACTTAATTGTTTAAAATTATGATGCATAGGATTTAACATAAAAAAAGGCTCAATAATTGTTTTTTTCGTTTGGTTTTTTCCTACGGATCCTATTAATTTATGGGCGGAATTTAGAGGACCCGCGTTTATTAATCGCGAGTCATGACGGGAGTTCTCCCCTCTCTTTTTTTTGATCTTTTCGGTTCCTTTTTCATTGAGAAGAAGATTATTATACGGGGGAGACGACGAAAGTTTCCTTGTAGCCTCATTTTTTAGTTGCGTTATTTTATACGTTTTTAGAAAATTAGTAATTAACTTATTAAAATATTTTCGCGTTTTTAAAAAATATTGTCAATTTTTCTTTTGAATGGCAAAAGAAAAATCAGAAATCAAATGATTTTCCACCAGACCATAATTTGTGGCTAGAGTATGTAAAATTTGTGATTTAGGGGTTTTTATCAGTTTTTCCACCAAAAATTTCAATTTTGGTGGAAAGGCGAAAACTAAAATAAATTTTTTACGAGGAGATCACACTACATCGTGATCCTTAACGCGTGATTCGTAGTTTAAAAAACCACGAATTACGCGTGTTTTTTTTGTTTTCATCGAAGTTTGTGTAAAATAATTTAGTAACTGTTTTCTTTGTTTTCATAAAATTGGCGAAAGTCATTTCTCGCAAGCAGGTCTAGGGGCTCGCTTTGCGATCTCTGACGTTTTATCCCCAAATCTTTGATTTGGGGAGAATTTTTTTTCGAAATTTTTTTTCTTATTATTTTTAAGTATATTATGAATTCATGGAAATCCAAAAAATAATTGTAATTGCTTTCTATAATATAAATTGTTGATTAATAGGGTTAAATTTTGTGAGAATAAATAATGTTCTGAGAAATAAATATTATTGAACAGAAAAGGTTTTGTCTTAAATTGATTTTCTTTTCGATTATCGTCTTCCTTTTGTTGATTTTTTAAATTATTTTTTGCGAAATTGCTATTTTGAATATATTTGGACGTTGATGATTCAATGTTACTTTTTTTTGTTACCTTAACATCTGAAGGAAACAAAAATTCTTGTTTTTTTCTTAAATCTAGTTTATTTAATCTATTTTTTAAAGTCAAATAATTACATGATAAATATTTTTCTATTTGAAAATAATATAAATAGTAAAAAATAAAAAAAATTGCGGGCCTCCAAAAATTACTAGAATTTAAGTTGTTTGATTTAATACTAAAATTAGGGCTTCACGACGGCATCCTTTTTTTTAAATTGAAAAATACTTTGTTAATAAATTGTGGGGTTAGATTAAAAAATCAATTTCTCCCGGCTAAATAAAAGCCGTTATTAATCACTCCACCAATGTTTGGAGGTTGAAGAAAGGACAATCTATTTTTGTACTTTTTTCCCTTTTTGAATTTTAAACATTGTCCGTAAGTGTTATTATTAACTCCGTTTAATTCAATTGGAGATTGATAATTTCCAAGAAATCTTTCGATTGTTTTTTGTTCTTTTTGGAGGGAAAAAAAATTTTTGAAAAAATTTTTTTTTTTAAAGCGAGAAGAATTGGGGGCCCGCAATAAATTACGCGCCTTGACGTACGAAGGAAAAAAATTCTTCTGGGGAGAGAAAAAATTGCCATCTGTACATTTTGGTCGATTTGAACCATCTGGACCTGCGGTACGCAGGTCCCTTGAGAGAATCGACCAAAAATGACAATTTTCTTCTCTCTTTCCATTGATTTTTTCTAAATTTTTCTCCCAATTTTCGGATTGTTTTGCTTGCTTATTGTTGTCTATATAAATAGGCAATTTGGAATGAATATTGTTATTAAATCATGCATTTCATAAGATTGCCGCACATTGAAATAAATGAGCAAATCGATTTTCCCGTTTTGTGAAAATTGAAAAATCACCACCAAAACCTGTGCAAATTCACAATTTTTTCTGCTTTTGCTTAAAAGAAAAAATTGTTCTTGCATCTGATTCTAATCAGTTTTGATAAAAGATAAAAAAATCCGAAGAAAAAAAAGGAGAAGTTGATTCAGTTAATCCACTATTTATACTTTTTTGTCAGGATAGCGACAGTAATAAAAAAGGATTAAAGTTTTGTGACTTTTTAAATTGCGAAAGAAAACTATTTTCAACAATCTCCGACAATATGAAAAAATTTTTTTCGGGAACTTTTTCGCGACGGTATAAAGAAAATTCTTTTTCTACCGATATTGGCAATAAATTGTCGAAATATTTGCTTTGACAAGTAATAACGCGCTTCGTTTTACAATAAAATAAAGAATTTATAAGAGATGGATTTGCATAATTAAATTTTCAATTAATGGGAAAATTGAATAGTTTATTTTGAAATACCCAACTTATTGGTTCTAATATAGTAATCATCCAATTTCATAAAGGTGGAAATCCTACCGAGAAAGATTCATGACATTCTGCTATTCCTTCTACAAAATTTCACGATAAATTTAATAATAAAGGAATATAACTTGATAAATACCAAATATGTGGTACAGGAGCAGTTAATTCGATAAAACCAAGACGATAACGTCAAATTGAATTCGATACAATTTCAACTTCACAATTAGGACAATATACTATTGGTTGAATATTTTTATCAATCGATGAATTATTAGAAATAAATGTGTTTTTCATTTTTTCGTTTCTTTTTTCTGTTATATCTTGAGATGAGATATTTTGATCGGGCGAAAAAAAAGAAGAAGCTTGATTTATTCCGGAAGGAGACAAAGAATCGTGTGATAATAAGTTACTTTTAAATTCATTATTCGGTCACGAAAACAAATTTGTATTAAATCAAGAATTTTCAAGAGGTAAAAATAGAGGAGTTAAAGAATCAAATTTATTATTTATTGAAGAATAAAATTGGCAATTTTTTGAGTATTCCCCGTTCCTCCTTGGTCGGAACGGGAAAGACGAAAAGTAATATAATGCATAAAGTACATTACTACATATATTACTTAAATCTTGTATACATTTCTCGCCGCATGTTTTTTCAAGAGTTAATCGTTTAAGCTCATAATATTCTCATAATTTTTTTTTTAATCATCCTTTTTTTTTATTAGTCTTCCCCGTTCCTCCTTCGTCGAAACGGGAAAGACGAAAAGTAAGATTAATCAAAATTTCTGGAATTGAATTGTAACGTCAATAAAAAATTTGAGCTCTGCCATTTTTAATAATTGCTGAAAAATTTCATCCGTTTTTTTCCGTGATTTTAAATCTTACCCGTTCTTTTTTAGTCGGAACGGGTAAGACGAAAAGTGTAGAAGAAAAGTCAGAAGGTATTCGAGGGATTTGTCTTTTTTTTATGTTTAATCATAAATTTGTTGTATTTAGTACTAGATTCGATCCTAAATTTTTAAGTTGTTTTTGTTGTTTTAATAAAAACAACAAATAAATAGATTGAATTAAATTGTTTTTTCAAAGTATTGCTAATCATTTGTTAGTTGTCTTATTGGTTATTTTCAGATCACCAATTATTTTATTTGCAAAATTCTTATAAAAAACAGATATTGAAAAACTTGGCACACGTATATTTATGGAAGGTACTAAACGGGGAAAAATAAAAAATAAGGAGGAACTATATAAAGAAGAAGGAAACGATAAAAAATGAATTGAATAAGTACTTTTAAAAATAGTAAATTTAAATTTATTATAATTTCAAGATTGAATTTTCGAAATTGGTTCAATTAATTTTTCAACATTAGGAAGAGAGGTTACGAGGCCATTTATTACATTGTTACGTCGAAAAATAGAAAATCAACTCTCTTGTCAATTTAAAGCGGCAGACTTTTGGTTTCATTGTAATTCATTTTGGTGTAACAATTTAGATTTTACATTAATTCATTTTGATGTAGACTTTAGGGGAAAAGAAAAATCGGTCTGGGGAGATAATATAAAATTGCCATTTTTATATATTGGTCGATTTGAACCTGAGATAATCGACCAAAAATGGCAATTTTCTTCGTTCTCCCTATTAATTTTTTCTAAGAGGGCGCAAGCGGCATTTTTATTGATGTTAATGAATCATGAGTTGGAAATCACTGCTTTATCATATAAACTTGGTTCTTTTCTCGGAAAAAAAAAAAATTTTTCGAGACTCGTATCTAATTTATACTTTCAATTTGGAAAAATCGGTGCAAGCAAGGATTTTTTCTCCGGTCGAGAAGGAATTTCATATATGAAAGATTTTCCCAAATCTTTGATTTGGGTATAACGTCGGGGCTCGCAATGTACTGCGGGTCCCCAATTTATCTTCTTGTTTTTTTCAATCGAAAAAAGAATATGTTCTTTTTTTTTAGTTGTTTTAAGCTGGTTTTTAATCATTTTTTTAAAATTTTTCGACTTAAGAAAAAATAGACGAAAAACACTTCGAGGAAAAAAGTCAGAAAAAATCAACGGTAAATTAATTCATGCTTGCATAAATGAGGACATCCAAATATATTTGGATGTCTGTTGGAAACCCCCAATTTTCTTTCCATCAGGAAAATCTTTGCAAGCAAGGATTTTTCCTTGGTCCGAGTCTTTTTCCCTATTTTTTTGGCTTTGCCATGGAGCAAATATTTTGGGACAAGTGCCAAAATTTATATACGGTTTTTTTGGCACAAATTCAAAAAAATGAGACAATGCTAGCCAACAAGGCGAAACTCTTGACCGAAAAACCATTTTATCAGAGAAAGAAAAAAAAGTGGAATAATAAATCGCTTTTTTTGATCAAAAAAACGTTTGATTATTTGCATTAAATCACTTTGGATGATTAGTATTTATAATTTTATAAAATTTTGAATTATTAAATAAAAAATTATTTAAAATTTTTTTTGAAATTCGTCCAATATTTTCGTTCAAACTGGTGAAATCGGGAATACTTAATAAATAATACTGTTTAGATGTAAAAGTAGGATATTTTAGATATTCGCAATATATTGAAGAAGCGCGATGTCGATTAAATATTGCGTTTTGAGATAAAACGAATCAATCGTATCAGTTAGGTAATTCTTTGTCTTTGATAAAAGAATTATATGTTTCAATTGTTCCAGTATTATATGAAACCTTATTTAAATATTCTCTAATAATAGGAAAACTAGTATTTCGAAGTGAAAGATTTCCAATTTTTATAATTTTTTGAGGAGTTTCAAAAAAAGATTTATCTTGATCATGTTTTGTAAGTATTCAACTGTTTTCATACCAATTGGTCGGTTTGGGATCACTAAACATTAAATTTTGTTCTAAAAAATTGACTACCTTATTCTCTTTGATACCTTTCTTCTTTTTTAATGAAAAAAGCGAGGAGAAGAAAATAGAAGAAAATTTAATTTCAGCTAACGATCCATAATAAATTATTGAGCGAAACACAAAATATAAGTAATTTGTATTTATATTTTTATTTCATAAAATCTCTCAATTAATTTTTTGTTTAAATCCACTTTTATCTTTTAAGGTAGATATAATAAGTGGAATTTTATTAATAACTAAATCATTTATCTTATTTTTTTCCGTTGGTTTTTCCATCGATTTTTTTTTTCCTTCGATTTTTTTTTTGCTTGAAATTTTCCGATTTTTGCCTAAATATATTCAATTTAATTTTCTAGGAGATAAAAAACTCGAAACTGTCGTATTGTTAATTAATAAATTATACTTATAATCTAGATATGACTTCGAAAATGAAAACTGATTTGGCATTTTGGTTTTTCAACAATAATATTGAAAAACCAATTTTTTTCATTTTCAAAAATTCTTGAACAAGAAATTTGGTGTAAAAAAAATTGAATTAATTTTATCTTTTTTTATTCTTCATTTTGTCTTGATTTGTTCTGAAAAAAGAGAAACTGAGGGATACATTTTGTCTAAGTGCAATTTTCAAGTTATAACAGAGGTCGATGGCGAATCATTTACATTTATTGAAGAGACATACGATTTTTTACCGCGTGTATTTCTAGACCTAAAATCGTATTTTAAGTCCTCATTTTTTACACTTTTTTTGTTACTTTTGTAAGTTGATCCTTGTTGAAAATATATGAGTGGACTAAAAATCGGATTCTTTGAGGTTTTATAAGCCTCAAAAAATCCGTCAGAACCTTCATTACGCAGGTCCCCAGGATAAAAAAATTTAAATAAAAAAGATGATGGTGAAGCTTTTTTAAACGAGGACATCAAAATACATTTTGATGTCCGTCGGGGCCCGCTATTTTTAAAAATAGCGGGCTCCCCTTTAAATCAAGTTGTATGATAAATAATATTTCGCTTTTTTAATCAATTAATCGTAAAATTATCAATGGAACGAGCTCCGTAAAATGACCAAACTTTTTCCGAACAAAATAATGATAAAATAAAGGCAATAAAAGAAAATTGTCTTTTAATAAGTGTAATCTGATTATCAAAATTAGATGTTTTAAAAAGAGAAGTGTCAAACGAGGAAAACCTAGGTCATAAATTACTGGGGTTGGTCGAGAAAAAATTCCATTGATGGAATTCTTTCCGTTCTTTTTTTTTACTAAGAGGGAGTATGAAAAAAATAAAAAAGTTGAAAAAAGAAGGTCGATAAAACAGAAAATTTCGATCTTTCCATATTTTAATATGGAACAATTGACGAAAAAAATTTTCCTTTAGAAAAAAGTTCGATTTATCTAACAATCATAAAGAATGATATTTATTGCAATCTTTAACGGAGACAAAACTATTTTTAATGTTTTTGTGTTGTCTATAATCTAATTTTTTATATTTGAATAAAAAATCGACAGGAAAAAGTGACGTGTCCTTTTTTTTTATAAAAAGAGGAGGATATTCGACGATCTGTATTAATTTTCATTGATTAAAAAGGTAAAATTTATCAGAATAGAATCTCACTTTTTTTTCTAAAAAAGTGACCGAAAAAAACGAGATGCTAGATAATCGATTTTTTTTCCTCGTCCCCAGGAGCTGCCCCTGGGGCATAAAAAAATCGATGAAATACGATTGATCAAAGAATCATGGCATTTGAAATAAATTATATAAAAGAAATGTTTTTTGTGTATTTTTTTCAAATTTTTGATTTGTAAAGAACATAGCGCTTTGAAAGGTCTGCAATTGAAAATTGTTTTTTCAATTTTTTGAATTTTGAAATTCATTAGACGTCTTATTATTTTCTTGTATAACATTATCGGTTATCTTTTTTCCAATGATTTCGAATCCGTTTTTTTTTATTGATTTTTTTTTTATTAAGCAAAAAGGATTAAATAAATCGAAAAACCCATATTTTTTTTTAATATTACTGAATAAATCGACTTGTGATTCATTTTTTACGTGAAAAGAAAGACCCTGGTAGTCCTCTTTTTTTTCCGGAGGACCTTTATACCGCAGGTCCCGACGGATTCTTTGAGGCTTATAAAGCCTCAAAGAATCCTCGTTATCAATTACAACATTATTTTGTTGCGGTTTGTTCATTGCTTCTTTTTTTTCTTGCATAAATGAAGAGGAACTTATATTTTGAACTGGAACCAAATTTGTAGATTTTGGTTCATGTGAACTTGGAGTCACATTTTGAATTTGTTCCTCTTTTAATTTTAATTGATTTATGGTTTTACTGTCATAAATTTTTACAGGACGCGACTTTAATATTTTATTTTCTAATGGTGCTGGACTCCCATAATCGTGAATAATTGAATCACCTCATGTTTTAAAACCTTTAAAACGACCGCAACTACAAGTATAACTTACAACTGGTCCAAATATTCGTTCACAGTTTAATCCATCACGAATTGGTAAACCATTTTTATAATCAATTAAATCACCTCTTATTATTTTTCCGACCTTTTTTCCATTTATTAATGTACGTTCCGTCCAAGAACGGATCGATTTAGGAGAAGCTAAACTTAGTTTTAAAAAACGAATAGTCATATCTTTTAAGCTTTTCCAATTAATCCTTTTTTGTTTTGCCATAAATTTTTCTATTCTTTGTTCCCATATTAACTTTTTATAATTTATATAAAATCAATTATAAAAAATAATACGTTAAGAATTTGAAACTATTTTACAGAATTTTTTAAAAACCGTGGAAAAAGAAAAAAACAAAGGGGGATACCCTGGGTGTATAATATAATATGTCGAGACCCACTTTGTGTACTTCTTAGTCGGTTTAGAACTAATCAATTTTATAAAATTGATTAGGTCAAGAACCCCAATACCAGGTTTAGCCGGCAAAAAAATTGATTGAGTAGCATAAATCCAGATTTTATCATTACCATAGGAAAAAAGTAATCGGAGGGAAAAAAAATATCGAAAGATTTAGGGAAAATTTTAATTTTTCCCTAATTTTGCCGTTTCTCTAATAATACCATACCATAAGGAAAAAAGAAAAAAGGGGAAAGGAAAGATTACCATTTAACAAATGGCGGTCCCCAACAAAAATTTTTTTCAATAAAAAAATTTCCTCGTATTTTATATTTCCCCGACAGAAAAAAAAAGCCTTGCTTGCAAGGCTTTTTTGTCACTTTTTTCTAGATGGATGCTTTTTCTAGATTCCTTTTTTTCGAGATTTTTTTTTTCCGTCGTAAAAGAAAAAGATGGCTGGAGTATATATCCGATTTTCCTACGTTTTTTTTTTTCGCCTTTTGGTCCCAAATCGGAAAATGTATATAACGGCTCCATCCGTCTTTTTTTTTTTCTAGGAAAAAAATCTTCAATTCTTTTTTTTCGTCATAAAAAAAGGAATCAAAGGGGATCGAGAAGAAAATTGCCATTTTTGATCGATTATTTAAGGTTCAAATCGACCAAAAATGGCAATTTACTATTTTCTCCCCGGGGCGGGTAATTTTCTTCTCTCTCCCCGGGGGCGATTCCTTTTTTTCTCGGAAAAAAAGAATCGAAGATGGACAAAAAAAAGAAATCTTTGATTCCTTTTTTTTTAGATTCTTTTTTTCCGTCAATCTTTCCATATTTTAATATGGAAAGATCTAGATTACTTTTTTCGACGGGAAAAGAAGCCCTGCAAGCAGGGCTTTTTTTCTCCTAATTTTGCCGGCTATTTAATGATATCATACTATTAACAATATGGTATCGTTGGCAAAATTCTTGGTGATGATCAAATCAACGAAAAAAAAAGAATGAATTAGGTGGAAATTTATTAAATATTCTGAAAGATTGCAAATCTTCACAATTTTTCCGATTTATGTTACCCAATTCATTCTTTTTTTTTCGACGGTTTTTAATGATGAAAAAAAAAGGAGGCAATGGTATGGTATCGCCGGCAAAATTATTGGTAATTATAAAATCGACAAAAAAAAATCGGAAAAAATTGGAGGCCCGCAATAAATTGCGAGCCCCAATGTACGACGGTTTTTTACTATTTTAAAATATGGTAAAAAACCTAGGGGAAAATTTTTCCCGTCGAAACAAAAAATCTTGCTTACAAGATTTTTTTTTTCTAGATGTCTCCCAAACATCTTCGTTCTTTCTTCGAAATTTTTTTCTGTCAGGATTCGCTTTGTGGGTCCCCAGAAAAAAAAATAATTGAGTAGCATAGATCTTAAATAAATTTATTTATAATTTTCTCGTCGAAAAAAAAGTCTAAATTTTTTACTTTAATATATTATAAATAAATACCACTAATGAAATAATACAAGATTTGATTTTTTTTTGCAATGAAAGAATAGTGTTGATGATTAGAAACGCAATTTTTTCGACGCATTATTCAAATTTTTTCCATTAACAACAAAAATTTGGAGAATGCGATTCATTATGTTCTTTTCTATTTCTGAAATCTGTCAGAAATATGACTAATTCAATTCATTCTTTTAATTTATTTATCCGTCGATCGTTGTTTCAAAAAAATACGTTAAAATCTTTACCCAATGATGAGCGTAAAGAATTTCTTATAAACAAAGATTTCAGAAAGCTAATTAAGAAAGAAAATTATTTTTCCTCGTGCTATTTTTTTAATGAAATGCAATTATATGATCCTAGGGTAGTAATTTTAGTGTATAATTTTTTTCTTTGATGGTCATTATTCCCCTTTTTACTTTAAGGCAAAAGAAGTATAGCCAAAAAAATACCGGATTATTACCAAATCTTTGATTTAGGAGTAACATCGTGAAAAAAATGCCTGATTTTTCAGGCATTTTTTTCACTGTTTTTTGTTTTCTAGTGTTCTTATTTCCTTAATCATAATTAGCAATGATTTTGAATAATCATCTACTTTTTTATAAATGAAAAAATATATCCAAAAAACCAGATTTTATAATCACCAAAAATTTATTTTGTCGGCGATACCATCACATATCTTTTTTTTTCCGGATCAAAAAGAAGAGGGCGAGGTTATGATAGCATTCGATAACCGGCAAAATTATGATGATAAAATCTAGAAAAAAAGAAATCTTTGATTTCTTTTTTTCGACGGGAAAAGAAGCTCTGCTTGCAGAGCTTCTTTTCCCCTAGATCTTTCCATATTTTTAATATGGAAAATATGACGGAAAAAAAGAAATCGAAGGAAAAAAATCGAAGATTGACAAAAAAAAGGAATCGAGAAAAAGCATCGATGGATTTTGCCGGCGATCGAATGATCCCATGCCATTTATTGCATGGGATCGCTGGGTAGGGATTCTAATCTCTCGATGCTTTTTCTCGATTTCTTTTTTCCGTCGATCTTTTCATCGTAAAATGGTTATAGATTTTGCCGGCGACCCGATATCATTTACAATGGTATCGGATCATTCAATATCCAGCAAAATCTATAACCATTTTACGATGAAAAGATCTAGATCTTTCCATATTTTAATATGGAAAGATTGACGGAAAAACGAAATCGCTATGCAATTTCGTTTTTCCGTCATAAAAAAAAACAAAAAAATTAAAATGAAATTAATATACCAGTTCCGCTCGGTATTAATTCATTTACAATAATATTTTCTTTCAATCCAAATAAAAAATCTTTACTCTTCTTTAACGATTCACGACTTAAAATTTTACTTGTATTTTGAAAAGAAGCGGCAGAAATAAAAGAATCACTTTGTAAAGAAATTTTTGTTATTCCAGAAAGAATTGGTTCATATTCAATTTCTGTATTATCTTTTATTAAATTTAATGGTACAACTTCATTCCAAAAAAATTTAGAATCAAATTTTTCTTTAATTCTTATTTTAGAACCCATTTGACTAATGAGAACTTCAATATGTTGATCATAAATTTCAACACCTTGACTACGATAAACAGATTGTACATTATTAACAATTTTTTGCAAAATTTTAACTAAACTATATTTTAAAATAATTTTACGTAAAATTGACATTTTGGACGTTAAAAAGACATTCAATTTATTGGATGTCTTTTTTTTTAAAATACTTAAATTTTGCGGATATATTAATTTTATTTTTTCAAATGTGGTCCCTTTATATTGATCGAGAACCATGCGTTTTAGCAACGGATTCCTATGCTTTTTTTGTTGATAAGTAGAATCGCTCTTCGAATTTTTTCATAATTCGAAGAGCGCTAAGTATAGCTTTGACTTATCAAAACTTTTTTCAAAGAAATAATTAGAATTAAAAGATATCGAGGAAAAAGCCGGATTTAAAGATTTAGATTCAACATTAAGTTTATTAGTTGAAGGGTAATTTTGTTTATGAAAGGAGGTTTGAAAACGGTTATTTAATATGTACATTTTATAATTTTCAAAAACTTGTTTTAAAAATAAATGAAGTAAACTATTTTTTGGGACATCAAAGTAACGTCTTAATAAAGGAACTCCTTGGGTAATATCGGAGGAATTTCCGATATTACTAGGTAAGACAAGTTGATAAAAATAAACTTGATTAAAAAAGTTAATATGAAACGAATTCAAATTAATAGTTTGTAAATTTAGAATTTCAATAAAATGGTTGGTTTCTAAGGATTTAGTACTTTTTTTCTTGATGACTGATTTTCAATATTGGTTATTTTTTAACGAAGGTACTAATTGGTTCGAATGATTTGAAAAAAATTTTAAATAGGCTAAATGGTCATATTTATTTTGTAATAAATTTCCTAAATTTGTTTCCATATTTAAACCAAAATTAAAGGAAAGAAATTGCCAAAAATTTTTAAAATAAAAAATTTGTTCATAAACGTTTTTTCAACCAGAATAGAAATTGGTTAAAATATTTTGATTAGAAGGCGAAAAATTAGAAAAACAAATTGGTGATTTTTCAATAATAACGCTATCAAAATTTATTTGGGAAAGAGATGAAATACTTATTTCTTTTCGATGGTCCCCGGAACGCATTAAATAATGGTTGCCAGGGACCTTTATTTTTTTCGAGGCCTGCCATTTTTCATATCGTGAGCCCACTATTTTTTCACCTTTTTTTTTTGTGTTGAAAAAAGATGAAAAGGATGAAACACAATTAGAAAAAACTTTTAATAAGATGGGTTCTAAATAATATTCTGATATGAAACTAAGTAGTTGGTTCTATATTACTCGTTCTCAAACCGTACTTGATATTTTTACATCATACGACTTTTAAAAAATTTATTTTTAACCTATATATTCATCCTATAATTGCATTTGTTCGTCCCCAGAGACATAAAAAAAGCTCAAATTATAAATTTGATAACATCATTCGAAAACCGGTTAATTTTTTCCGACGATCTTTCCATGTGTAAATAAGTCGGTGGCTATTTTTACGCCCCAGGGGCATATGAAAAGATCGACGGAAAAAAGAAAACAACCTTTCTCTTTCGATTAATGGTAGCTTTTTCGCCCACGTCGTTTTTTAATTGAATCGGAAACAAGAAGGATGACAATTCCCTTGTTGTATTCATTAAAATAAATTAATGCGAAAACCGACGGCTTTCTTCGCGGGACAAAATAGTTTGAATTAAAGTTTTATTATGATTTTAACTTTAAAATTCAATAACTTTAAAGTCATGACGTATTTAATTTTCTAACTAAATGCTACTTAAATCGTATTGCATTAAAAGAATTTATAGTTTCACTTTGATACATAATAAAAAAAACTCTTGCGTGATGTATAAAAATATAGTTCTTCTCTTAATAAATCTTCAATAAATTTATTATTACGAACCTCTTCTGGTTATAAATTGCGCTGGTAATAAGCGTCGGTATTTAAACTGATAATTGTATTATTTAAATATTGATTTAAATATTTAACCAATGTGAAACAATCTTAGCCAGTTTTTTACGTTAATATAAATTATAAAATGGTAGGTTATTGGAAAATATTGATTATTTATCACTGAAATTTGCCATTTAACATGGTACTCGCATCATCTAAAGTTGTTGACAATCGTAATTAATATTTACTTATTGGAATCAATGCTCCTTATATCATTATGATATACGATTGTAATCGTCAATAAATTGGTAATTCATAACCTATTCAAAAATTGCTTATAACATGCTACAGTTCTCTCATTAGTTTAATATCTGTCTTTGTTTCAGTTTATTTTCCGATTTCTTTTTCTAAATCTGATCCGCACCATAGGAAAAATGCGAAAAAAATTTATGACCGGGAAAGACAATTTTCTTCAATATTTTATTTTTTGACATTTTCTCGATCACTTTATTTTGATTGAAAAACGGACGCAAAAAAAATTCTTAATAAATCCCGCTATTTAAATAGTAGAAAAAGCTTTCCCAATATTTAAATTTAAGAAGAGTACTTAGGAATATTTCAATATGTTTACCCCTATTTACTAGTATTTTTAGATCATGAGTTTCGCCTAGGCCTTTGAAAAAACAATTTGTTATATAATAAACATTAAGTGTCTCCTTTACTTTACCCTTAAAAGACGTAAACGTAAAAAAAAACTTATTGCAAACTTTCCTAGGTATAACGTTCTTTAAAAAAAAAAATGATTTTATTGTATCGGGGTACTCAATGTCCTAAAATTTATCATTTTTTCCTTGTTTATACTCAATAGACTCTTGCCTTAATTTTTTCCCTATTCTAGATCGGATTTATTTAATATGATTGGTAAAGTTATAAGCGTTTTAATAATAACAATTATTTTAATTTAATGCTACTTACAAAACAATTTTTCAAAATTCGGTTTTTCTAGTTTTTTAATGAAATTGAAATCAATAGATCGATCAACTAGAAAAAAAGATTAAAAACAAGGATCTCATAATTTAATTAGGTTTTCCTCTCCAAGTATTTAAAAATACTTGGAGAGGAAAACCTAGGTATGCGATCTATTACGACATTATCCTCAGATAAATTGTTAAGAAATTAGCATAATTTATTAACAATATATGATCAAAAAGAAATGATAACCCAAACAAAATTGCTACTTACGGCAATTTTAGATTATTCAAAATAGGAAATTTAAAATAACATGTCCGCGCTTTATAAATGGAATTTTTTTCGCTATTTACAATAAACTATTTATACATTGTATAAATAAAAGTCGTCATTCACGTTATTTATTTCTAATTAACGATTTTTAATTCTGAAATAAATGACCACCCAAAATGCTAGATCTTTCCATATTAAAATATGGAAAGATTGACGGAAAAACGCAATCGCAAAGCGATTGCGTTTTTCCTAGAAAAAAAGGAATCGAAGGAAAAAAAAAATCTAGAAAAAGCATGCATAGTAAAAAAAATCAATGGGGAGAGATTTTTTTTGCCGATGTAAAAGCATCGATATCTCATAAAGAGGGGATCCTTTTTTTATATTTTTATTTTTTTAAGAACCCAGCTTGAGAGTCAGCAAATAAGTTGTTATTTTATGATTCCCAAACTAAGAATAGCACAATGCAAAAAAAAGACATGTCAATTTTCCCCTCAAAAATGAAAAAATCGTGGGCATAAAGTTAAAATACCAATATTATTATAATTTGAAAATGGAAAGTGTTAAAAAACGGTTATTGTTCTAAAGTCTTCCCCGTTCCGCCTTCGTCGAAACGGGAAAAACGAAAAGTTTGAGAAAAACTATGATAAATTTGGTGATATAGCATTTAGATTTTTAATGTCATGACTATAAAATTTTTAAAAAAGGGGGAGCCCGCTATTTTGAAAAATAGCGGGCCCCGACGGACATCAAAGGGAAGAGAGAAGAAAATTGCCATTTTTGGTCGATTCTCTCCGGTTCAAATCGACCAAGATGTGAAAATGGCAATTTTCTTCTCTCTCCCCGGAGGCTATTCATTTTGATGTCCTCGTTCTTTTTTTATTGTTACAGCATCGATGAAGCTTTTTGGATTATTGAAAGTATAGTTAACGAATTAACATTCTTGTTGGGCTCTTTTAATTTGAGATGATTGAAAATCTTTTCTCCGTATTTAAAATAATAAAAATAATAAAAACCATTATTTTTTGATAAAGCGGCAGAAATTTATAGTGAAAATCACATGTGGGAGATAAGAACGCTTCACGCTTTTTCAAACGATAAGGCCCTTTTTTTTACCGACAAACCTTGTCAATTAATAGACTCGCCTTGTTTTATCCTCAATTTTTTGTTTTTCCCATACCTCTTTTGTTACAAAGAGAAAAATGTAAGTATGCATATTAATTATATTACGTAAACGCACATTAATAAATGATTAATTGGTTCCCTCTGAAAACTTAATATTTTATTTTTTAATAATTTTTTATCTCTTTTTGTTTCTACTCTGCATTTCTCACTAAATTTATAACTTAAAATTGAGTCCGTAAAAAATGACGAAAAAGATGAAGTTTTAGAATTAGAGATTAAACTAGATATTGTTGGTCAAAAATAAGAAGATAAAGGAACTTTAAATATTCGTTCGTTCGGCCAATGTTTAATATTGGTATACCCTATTGTGGAATACTTTATGGCAGAGCCAAGCTGGGCTTTTTTTTCATTCAAATATCTAAAAAGTAACATGAAAGTTAAATCAAGTGATATTCCATTATTACCTAAAATATTTCATGTATTATTGTTGTTTCGAAGCTCTTTTGTCATTAATTTATAACGAAGTGGAGTTATAAGAAGGGGGGACCCAAAACCATTTTCAATGGCTTTGGGTCCCGACGGACACCGAAATTTATTTCGGTGTCCTCGTTTTTTTATATGTAGTTGTCCTCTGTTTTCCTTGTAAAAATTAAAGGCTTGCCCTACCTTACTTTTAAAATTAAAAAGATAATCGTCAAACCTTTTAATTCCGTGGAAATTAAAATTTATTTTTTTTCTTCGAAGGTTATTAGTAGTATAAGCTTTTCAATTAGATAAAAAAGCTGAATGTTGTATATGATTAAAGTTGGTTGTTGATTGATCAATATTGGAAATAGAATCGTCAAAATTAAATTGGCTTGTTCATTTTATAATATTGCGAGAATGTGATGAAAAAAAATGAAATACAAATCCAGTTTTTGGAATATAAGTTTCTACATTTAAAGCAGAAGCTTTTACTGGTCAATATGAGGAGATTGGCAATAAATTGCCAATATTTGTTGGAGAATAATTCGATTTATCGAAAAGACGCGAACTTTGATTTGGGGTCTTTGTCTCGATAGTGCTAAAATTATTGCTAGCTGCTAATTTTTCGTCTTTCCCGTTCCGATTAAGGAGGAACGGGAAAGATTTAGATTTTCCATCCGTTTTTTTTTCATTCCAATTATCATTTTTTAGAAAATGACGCTCGCGATTTTTTAACTTATTTGATTTTTTATAAGAAGATCATACCTTCGTTTGCATATTTAAAGCAGATTGAATTAATTCAAACATCGAATTATTTAATGGATGAATAGAATGTATATTTAAAGTATCTGTAACTTTAAAAAATTCTCCAAAAATAGTACTTGAAAAAATAATAGGAACGAAGTGTTGTTTTTTAATTGAAAATAATTTATAGGCTTTTTCCCACTTACTTAATATATTCTTATGATTATTTTTTGAAAATGTTTTTGGCGGTACAATTTTTGAAAAAACGCTACGGTTAAGACTAGCGCAAGAAAAAACGTTTTCAATTTGGATCGGAAGGCGAAAAGAAATAACCGAAGCATTAAACTTTTTATGTAAAAGGGCGGTTTCGCAAATTTTTTTATAACTTGCAGACGCCGATTTTAAATAAGTTAAAGTAGTATTAAAATTTGGTCAAAAAGGAAAATTTACTTTATTAAAATAAATTGAATCATTTTTATAATCGATTGTTTTTTCAATTAATTGCTTGAGCGTAATAAGCGCAAACGGAATTTTTTTGATGGTAAATAATAATTGAAAATTTCATTTCGATTTTTTGTTTTTTCTTCTAGTAAAATATTGATAACCCACCACTTTTTTATCTTTCCACCAAAATTTTCAATTTTGGTGGGAAGGCTTAATAAAAGGGGGTGGTAAAAAAGGAAAAGAAAACATTTCTGGAATTAAAACATTAATTCCGACAGGCAATAAAATCATAAGTTTGTTTTTATTTATTGGTTCTCGTTTTTCTTTTAATCTAATCAAGTCAGCTTGCCAATTGTTTGTATTATTAGAAACGTTAGTAGATTGGCAAAAAGACGAAAGATTAAAATTGCGGGCAGAATAAGTATAAATTATATTTGTAAATAAATTAATTCAATGTTTATCTTTTTTAACCTGATTTAGTCTATTTAATATTTTATGGTTTTGACGACTTAATAATATAAATAAACAAAAATAGTGTCATTTTTGAAAATCTTTACTCACAGACGTCGGTAATTTATTAGCAAAATCTCGGAAGCCTGCAATTTTAGAAAAAACCGAGTAAGGAATTTCATAAATGAAGAATTCTCCCCAAATCTTTGATTTAGGTGGATAACGTCGGGGCTCGCACGTTATTGCGGGTCTCCAATTCCTTTCGAATGATTTTTGATTATTTATGGTTAGCATCCTGGTTTTTTTTATGCCCCTGGGGCCAAAAAAAACTGATTGCAGGTCCTGATGAAAAACATAAATTTTTTCTTTATTTGGTTTATTTTTTAAATTCGGTATTTTTTCGTCTATATATGAAGAATTATAAGGAAAAAACGAAAAAAAAAGGTTAAAAAAAGGAGATAAAACGGTACTGATATTTGAAGCGTTTTTATGTTGCAATTTTGGTAATCTTTTATAAATTACAGACTCCCAAGTTCATAGTTTTTTTCCTTGTCGATTCTTTTCATTAGAAAAACTTAGTAAAAATGTATTTCCAACAGATTTAATTGATGATTCAAAAATATTACAAGTCAATCAAGAATTTTTTTTTCAAGTGTCGAAATAAAGAAACCAAAGATTATATTTACAATTTTTTTTTAATAATATTTCTAATTTAGTTTTTCCACCCGAATTTTTAATTGTTCAATTATTCTGCCAAGTTGCATTAGCTAGTTCAAACAAATAGCTACTTCAACTTGGCTTAAAAAGTGATTTTAAAATATACGGCGGAGTATAAATATTAATTAACGAATTATTATTGAACGAGGAAAAAATTCATTTTGATGTCCGTAGGGGCCCGGGCTCCTCCCCCTTTTTATTCGTCATTGTTATGAAAGAAAATTGTGAACTATACATCTGAGACGTTTCAAAAAATCCGCGATTTTTAACCGTGGGTTCCGATGGTAAAAAAGAAGAGGCCTCCATTTTTTGAATGGAAGGCGCTTCCTTTTGATTGTTAATTTTTTCAAGATTGAAAGAGTCATATTTTAAAGGTGAAAAAGAAAAAGATAAACAATTCTCTTGATTCGTCTTTTTTCAAGAAGTTGTAGAAAAATTGGGTAATAACGACATAAATTGGTTAAACCTAAGTCTTCATGTATCTAATTGAGTTGAACCACCAGAAATAAAATTATACCATAAAATTTCTGGATTATAAATGATTTTGATTGACTTGGTTTTATGAATTCTATTAATGTAACAAATTTCGCGTTTAATTTTTTTATTTTTCAGATTCTTACCAAATCAAAGATTAGGAAAAAGCGTTGAGTTTTTTTGATTTTTTCAACATAAAAAGAGCGCTTCTGCGTTATTTAATTTTAGTCCAAAATTTCGACTTTTTAACTTTTCAGAAAAGTGATTTAAAGATTTTTTTTTTTGAATTAATACTTTGTATGAAATAGGAATAGAAGGTATTTTAGAAAATTTTCATAAAAACAAGCCTTTACTTAATTCATTGAAAAAGTTTCCATTTCGTCATTTAATAAAAGTTGCATTATTTTTCTCAGATAAAAGAATTGATTGGAAAAACGAATTTTTATTATCATAATAAAAAAAAGCATAATTTCGATTTCTTCACGAAATTTTTATTAAAGATGGTGGTAAAAAATCTAGAAAAAATTCTTGCTTGCAAGAATTTTTTTTTCCTAGAAAAAAAAATCAATCTGGGGAGAGAAAAGAAAATTGCCCGCCCCGGGGAGAAAATCGAAAATTGCCCGCCCCGGGGAGAAAAGAGTAAATTGCCATTTTTATACATCTTGGTCGATTTGAACCGGAGAAAATCGACCAAAAATGGCAATTTACTCTTTTCTCTCCCTTTTTATATATCTTGGTCGATTTGAACCATCTGGACCTGCGGTACGCAGGTCCCTTCAGATAATCTACCAAAAATGGCAATTTTCTCTCTCCCCATTGATTTTTTTTTCGACGGGAAAAATTAAAAATTTTAAATAATGGATTCTTTGTTTTATTGTATGCAAGAGTTTCTTTTGGAATAGAAGATAAAACTGGAAAAGACTTTGAATTTTTTTTATGATAACTTAAGTAACGTGAAAAATAAACAATTTTATTTTTCACTAAATTAATAGATGTTGAATTAAAAGTAATATTTGTAGTTTTTTCGATCAAGTGTTCCACTCAATTTGTATATGCCGCAGAATTAAAACTTGTAAAAGATTTTCAAAGTTTTATTTTAGATACAAATGGAAAACCAATATTTAAATTAGAATGGCTAGGAGGTAAAATAATCGGAACATCTTTATTAAGGATGCCTCTTTTATATGATAAAGGAATTGTAAAAATAAGAGAATTTTTTTTAATTTGAAGTAAAAAGTTTGGTTTTTTCTTAATTTCAATTAATATTTTATTTTTTTTAAATGTACCCTCAAACCTAAAAGTTAAATTCATTTGAAAATTTGCTTCGTTAAACAAGGAAAAATCTTCGATTTCATATTTTTTTTTTTTATTTTCTTGTTGATTTATTGAAAAAACTACCGAATTTTTTTGCTTTTTGTTAATTTCATTATTTATTGAATTACTAAATTTAGTAGAATTATTATTGTGCAATAATTCTTCTGAATATATATTATTAATAAATGTCGGAAGGCTAAAATTTTTTGTATTAAGATAGTTAAAGTCAACTTTATGGTTCTCCAATAAATTGCTCTTCAGAACCGTACATGATAGTTACTTATCATACGGCTCCTTTTAGACCACAATTGGAACCAATTTCCAATTGATTGAGAATAAACTGGTTTCGGTCTAAAGGACATATGCAAGCTAATAATGTTTGATAATAAAGCGAGGTCAATAAGAAATATAGACTCAAAACACGTCGGTAAATATATTATTATAGTGAGTCTATTAGGACACGTGATAAAAAATCGCATATCTCTTTTGTCATAAATCAAATTTGTTCTGCTTATTTGAATCGTTGCATTAAATTAACCTTGGTATGTCATCCTACCCGAACTTTTTATATGCTTTTAGCAAAAGCTACCACGTGGGAAAAAAGTTCGTTTCTATTCGTTCCAAAGTTATTTTTAAAATGTAAATTGAGGATGCCTACTTTGTCTGGGTTGGTCGCCTAGATTGGATAGTAGATGCTATCCGTGTACGACTTAATTTCATGTTAATAATTTGATATAATATCTAATACAATTTTAAAAAATTCTTTTGTATTTATTAAGCGTTTTATTTATATATATAAATGTCATAAATACTAGACGTAATAGCAATAAAAAAATAAAACGCTTAATAAATACAAAGAAAGGCCAATAAAAATATAACGTCATGATCAGATTTTGTACGGAGATTTAATAGTGGATCTTTGCTTTGATGTTCTACATCGATTTATCAAATAATACAAAAAAGCGGTTACGGGCCTTACAAATAAATTTATTTGTTGGGCTCAAAGACAAAACTTTTACATGAAAAAACGATTTTTTAATTATTTTGATGTCGCCATTTTTCTATTATTAATACTTTATGATTAAAACAATGACTTTGAAAAATAGAATAAAACCCTAAAACCTAGAAGAAAAGAAGCCCTGCTTGCAGGGCTTCTTTTCTCGTAGAAAAAAATCGAAATAAATATTATCGATTTTTTTTTCGTCGTTTTCTCTAGCATAATCAAGGGATTATGCTAGAGAAACCTAGATTTCTAGTTAAAATTTGGCATCATTTTGATCTTAAAACGAAAGTTGCTAACAAAATAGATGCCTTTTTTTTGGTTTTTGATTTTTAGCTTTTCCGACTTTGTATAGACAAAAAACTAATAATAAATAATTACTTTCAAATTTCTTATTTTTATCCTTAGTCGACTTTAGTATATAGTAGGTTCATGTTATTCATCCTCAAGTTTACTTACCTCATCACTAAAAAAATATAGTTATAATTCTTATTTTTAGCATCTTCTTGCTTACTATCTTAAAAGCTACTTTAAGATAACGAATATGAGGTCTAACAGTATCTAGGCTACCTTTTGCTAGAATAACTTTAGTTAAAGAACAAGGAAAATTTTACTCTTTTTGCCCCTGGGGCGCCCCAGGGGCAAAAAGAGTAAAATTTTCTTTGTTTCTACAACCATTCATTTTGATGAAGAAACTTTGTTCTCTTCCATAAATTAATATAAGAAACGAATCGCACATCTAAAAAGGAATGAAAAAATATATAATAAAGATTATTATTATTTTGATTAAAAAAATTTTGATAATATTGAATAAAGTCTTCAAAAATTAAATGGTTGTTTATAGGGATTTTATGTCAGTGTTGCGCAGAAATAATTTTATTTGGGTAATCTCTTTTCAATGGATTTTTGAAGGATGAATTTATCAAGGATCCTTGGTCTTCAGGGCGCTCAATTAACGCTTGTGGCCTTCCCCTAATTAAAGAAATTGATCAAAGTAAGACGTTTAAAGGTAACCATTTATTAGAATCACGCTCTGAAAAATTAAAAATTCATAACTGTTTGATATAAAGTAATGAAGAAATCGAATAAAAGTTTAAGATAAAATACTGTGTAAAAATAAATTGTAATTTAATTAAAAAAATTATATATTTTTTTGCAATTGAAAAATTATATTGTTTTGTTTTTTTGTTTATTTTTATAATGTTTCCTTGTTCGTTGTTTGTTGTTGGCATAACAGATTTACTAAAAGGTATATAGGACTCGCCATTATTTTTTGTGCATTTCGACGATTTAAAGTAATCCGAAACTTGAAAAATCCGAGATAATTTTTGATTTAGTAAACGTTTTTTATTTTTCGTATTTTTAAAGGGATTTCAGGATTGATTTAATATTCAAGAATCGTTCGCTAAATAAGAAAAAGATGGAAAAAAGGATCATTTTGCCAAAAAAGAGCGATTACTTTGATAATGATCGGCTATATGCTTAGTGATAGCAGGTTTAATAAAGTAAAAGTGAAAAGTCGAATTAAAAAAATCATTTACAGTTAGATCATAATTTAATGAAACTTTCCATGTATGAGAATTTTTATTTTTTATCCCCCTTTTTATCGAGCCTATTTTACTAAATTGATTTTTTTTCCCCCTTTTTTTTATTTTTTTTTGCCCCAGGGGCGGTTGAAAAAAAAAATTTTTAAACGTGAAAATTGAAGATGTAATTTTAGTAAGAGTGGCTGAATTAGATTTACTATTATTAAGATTAGTATCATTTTGTATTAACTTTATGAATGATCGTTGATTTGTTTTTTTATTTTGTATTTGTGTTTCTTCAAAAATTTTTAACATACTATTTCTAAAATAACCAGTTGTAAAAAAAGGAAATCCGTTTACCATGTTTGCTTTTAATCCTAAAGACATAAAGACCCCGCATGTGATTGTTTTTTCATTCTTATGTTTTTCTTCATTCCCGTTCCGACGAAAGAGGAACGGGGAAGACATAGAATTTATTTTCGACGGTTTTGGTTCAGTAATGAACGCAGACCTTAGTTTGTTATAAATACTTTTATTATTGATTTTACTATCCCGCATAAATATGTCATATTTTGCAGCAATACAAGGAGCCGTTAACCTATATGCAAAGATATTGATTTTATTTATTTCATTTTTTTTACTTAAAAAGTCTAAAGAAAGAAGAGAAGAATTAATGTTTATATTATGTATTTTTATTTTAAAGGGCAATATAAGCCACCGTTCCAGAAATAAAATGGTAATATTAAAAAACGCTTGGGGCCATGCCAGTCTTCAAATTTTTTTAGGAAAAAAAGAATCTAGAAAAAGCATCGATAGATTTTGCCGGCGATCGAATGATCCCATGCCATTTATTGCATGGGATCGCCGGCAAAATCTATCGATACTTTTACGACGGAAAAAAATCGAAGATTTTTTTTTTCCTTCGATTCTTTTTTTCCGTCAATCTTTATCATTATTATTATTAGACCTGTAAAAAAACGAAGTTACAGAATATCTTGGTTTTTTAAATCCCTTTTTTTTCAAATTTTTACTTATTTGTCTTGCTATTCCTAAATCAATTTCCGAACTTTCAATAATACAAGGAATTTCATGATTATCAAATATCATATTATATTTTGAATGTAATAAACTAGATCTTTCCATATTAAAATATGGAAAGATTGACGGAAAAAGAAGCCTTGCAAGCAAGGCTTCTTTTACCCTAGGTCCTTGTTTATTTATATTTTTTTGAACCAAAATAGATGCAAATTGTAATTTTTTCGGCTCAAAATATCAAAGAGACTTTTCAAGACGCAAATTCGTTCAAAATGTTTTTTGATTATTTTTTAAGTCTCTGTGATTCTTTGTAGAAGTCCTTTGATTATTTATAAATAATTTTTGAGTAATTTTTAAAGGTTTTAAAAAGCTATTATTTAAATAAAAATTATCAAAAATAAAAAACGACGGTCTTGATGTTTCATTAATTTTTTTATTTTTTTTTCGATCGTCTGATAAATTTGATTGAAAAGGAATCGAATAATTAAATTTGTATATTGTGAGTAAATCTTGCTTAATATTTTTTTTAGCATAATCATCACTTATTTTTTTCGCATTTCCATTTTGATAATAAAGTTCTTTTCCAAGTTTTTCGTTTGGAAGAAAAGATGAATAGGCTAAAAGTTCTGGATAATCATCGTCTTTAAAAGAAGAATCGCCTTTAATTTCTTTAGGAAATGCATCTTCTTGTAAAGAAAAATTTAAGAAATAAGACATCGAGGACCCCGGAATTAATTTTTTAAATAATTTCGGGGATTTTAGAAAAGAAGGGAAGGACACTCAATTTATTGAGTGTCTTCGAAAAGACGTGCCCCCCCTATAAAATTGAATATTTTTTGGGGGGGACAAATTGCTTGTTTCATTAATAGAATTTTTTTCCGGAATAAATTTTGATGTATATCGGGCTCCGTCAATTTTTCATTGATGGCCCTCTCTTTTTTTTTTATTTCAATTGGAAATAATATTTGATTGCTCTAAAATGCTAGGGTTAATGGTTGATTCTGATATTTCCGTATTCTTGTTTAAAAGCATTAATGAAGTAAAAGGCCCATCAATTAAAAACGAGGACATCAAAATGAATCGCCGGGGGGCGATTCATTTTGATGTCCGTCGGAGTCCGCTATTTTTCAAAATAGCGGACTCCCCCTTTTTATTCATTTTATTTATAAAAGGGGCAATAATGGTTAACCATAAATGGTTAACGGTTTTTCTTTTCTCGTCTTTGTAACCATCTTTAGATTGTGAAAATATGGAAGGATGAGATGCTCATTTAACAGAAAATGTTTCTTGTAAAAATTTTTTTAAGATTCTTTTGGTTTTTAACAACGAATCTCGAACATCAAAATTTATTTTGGAAAGCGATGAAACTTTTATATCTTTTCGATGGTCCCAAAAACCAGCTTTCTTTTTGCTGGAAAAATCAACGAAAAAAAATTGGGGGGCCGCGATAAATCGCGAACCCCGACGCACGAAAATTTTTGGGGAACATCTTCGTTCTTTCTTTTTTTTTTTAATTAAAAATTGGTTTTCGAGGTTTTCGATTTCATATTTTTTTTTATTAAATATTGCATTTTCTAATATTGAAAAATTTTTATTTATCAACCTCTCGGAATTTTGGCAAGAGAAAAAGAATGGAAAAAAAAGGGATTCTTCGTAAAAAAGATTTGGGTAACAAATTAAATTTTTTGATAATACAGAATTGTCATATAATAGCGTATTATTACTCAGATTGTAGAGAGAGTTAACAATGGTTTTTTGTTGAAAAATTTTATTTAATTTTGTGAATGTCATAAAATTTTTTTCTAATTTGATAGATTTCCATCAAATATTACTAATAAAAAAAAACGACTTACAAATTAAATCACAAGCATTATAATAAAGAAAATAAGAATTTATACTAATTCATGGTTTAATTAAATAAGAATAGTGAATTAAATTATTTGTATTTTTTCATCCTATTAATGTCATTTCTGTCTTTTCTTTGTCAGCATTAAAAAGATGAAAAGTCGAACGCATTAAATTTTTGTTATTTGTGAAATCCAAATACATCGAATAAGTATATATCCATAATTTAAAATTTTTTTCTTTTCCTTTTTTTTTTAATTTAGCGCAAAAGAGATTTTGGACTCGCGACTTCTTAAATTGCGAAGCCCTATGGTCAAAAGACAATAACGTGTTATTTTTTTTAACAAGAGGAAAGTAAAAAGTAAAAGGTAAAAATTTGGGTGCAAGAATATAATTATTAATATAAGATTTGATCACGTTTTTTTTTTTTATTATATCTCGATCAATTGTAATAAAAGATAAAGATGTAGATGCAGAAAAGGAAGATCAAAATAAAGGAAAATTTAAACTTTTAAACTCGATATCTTTATTTTTTATATATTTTTTTAAATTTCATTTTCTTTGATCTTCTTCTTGTTTTGAAATGGAGACACTTAAAGAAATTATAGATAATATAAGTGGGATAAAGTGAAAATCAAAGAAAAAAAAGTACAAAGCTGTTTTTGGGATTCATTTTACTCACGTTTCTCCAAAATCTCCAATTTTAGAAAAACGTAAAAAGGGTGGAACGACTACTTGGTTTTCTTTTTTAAGTGATCAAGAAAAAAAATTTTGTTGGATAATTTTGATAAAACTTGTAAACAGAATAACTTTTAATCAATTTTTTTTCCGTAGGGGCTCGCTTTTTGAGCCCCTGGGATCACGGTCATTTAGGACTGAAGTCCGTTGGGAAGTAATTAAAGCTTCACGATCAGTTTCTTCTTTTATATTAAAACGTGGTGCCAAGCAAGAATTCAAATGTTTATTTGTATAAAAATTTAAATTAAATTGAATTGGGAAATGATAGGATTTTCAAAATAGACCAACAAAATGATAATCCATTATTTGTTTATTTTTTATTCATAAGTTCTGTTTTTCCCAATATTTGTTTTTTGTAGAATAGGTAATCCATCAAGTAGAAACAAATATTCATTCAAGAGACTTGTCTAAGTGCATGTTAAAAAAAATAAAACTAGGAAATGAAGGTAAAAGAAAAAAAGTTGCGTTTAAAAAACAATTTTTTTCTGGCCATAAAAAAAAATCATTTTTATAACAATAGTTACACAGATCTTTATTATAAATATAATTTTCGCTTTTCCACCAATATTTAATATTGTGTTTCTTTTTAGCTAAAATACCGTAAGTTTTTGTCTTTATATTCAAATTGGTAATTGTTTTGTTTTTCGGCCAAAATTCTATTTTTTTTATTGACAAGAAAGGTGTTGCAAAAAAAAGATTTCAAAGTAAAGCAGATTGTGACCTTATAATTTGCATTTTTTTAACGAAATTTCCATAAATATCAAAATGTTTTGCAAAAAATCTGAATATTTGCATATTTATTAACTGCTCATTGAAATTTGAACCCAAAAATACCATTTCCGAGCGCGATATCTCGATAATTCAATGTTTTTTTAAAAATTGATTTTGAGTAAGTAACTCACGCATCCAAAATTGTCGTAAACGACAATTTTGAGTTCTCATTTTTTTCCAATAATATATATATATTTTTTGTTTTTCGTTCCAAAGATTTAGGGGAAAAATTAAAATTTTCCCGTCGAAAAAAAAATTCTTGCTTGCAAGAATTTTTTTTTCTAATTCTCTTACATTTTTACCAAAAATGGGTTTTTTTTTTTCAAGCTTTTGCTCTTGCCTATGAAAACTAGAAAATCGAGGCGTAAAAAAAAAAACAATTTGTTGGATTTTTCAAGACACTGCGATCAAAGACGCTCATTTTTTAATTTTTATGCCCCAGGGGCCTTTTAGTGAAGACTCCTTTTGTTTAACTGCAAACGTTCAGGCCCAAGAATCAGAATTTAATAAAATCATTTCAAAAGTGGGGCGATAAATTAAATCTTGAATATCATAACTCGATTTTGCTACGGTTGAAGAAAAAATTTTGCAAATTAAACAAGAAAACCGATTTGAAACAGATATCTTGTTTAATTTTTCGACACTTTTGTCCCGCGATTGAATAAATCGCGGGACAAAAGAGTAAGCGTTTTCGTGTGATATATCAATTTTTTTAGTTAAATTTTCTATTTTATTTTCAAATAAACGACTTGTAACAAAAGTCGTAATCATTTCTTTATTGTTAAAATATTTTTTAATTGTACAAAAATTCGGAATTATTAAATTACCATCAAAAGGTGCGATTAATTTAAAATCTCCCATTTTTTCAGAATAAATTCCACCGGTATGAAAGGTTCTTAATGTCAATTGTGTTCCTGGTTCCCCTAATGATTGAGCTGCTAAAATACCTACTGCTTCTCCTATATCAATGATACGACCGATTGCATTCCATCCATAACATTTTCAACATAAATAAGGTGTCGGAGAAGCTTCACAAGTTAATGGAGATCTAACGGCAATTTCATCAGCATGCCATTCTAAAGGTTTGTCTTGTTGATTATTATAAATCTTACCCTTCATCATGATTTTACCTAAAATATTTTGTTTTTTTTTATGATATTGATTTAATAATTTAGTATTTTGATATTCTTTTTTTTTTTTTCGATGAAACGATCTAGATCTTTCCATATTAAAATATGGAAAGATTGACGGAAAAAAGGAATCTTCGATTCCTTTTTTCCTAGAGAAAAAGAAGCCCTGCAAGCAGGGCTTCTTTTCCCGTCGAAAAAAAGGAATCGAAGATTCCTTTTTTTCTGGTTTTATATTATAAAATAAATTTGATGAAACTGCGGCGGTTTGATTTGTCAAACTTTGAATGGGTATTTTTTGTTCTGGTCAAGGTTTTTTTGAATTAATATCAATAATGTTTTTTTTTTCAATTAAATCATGTGAAATTTCTTTATTACGATAATTTGATGATATTCGTGAGTTATTAGCAATAATTCTTCCAAGTAATCATTGTTTTAAAGGAAAAAGATTTTTTTTATTTTTTGATAAGATTAAATCATTTAAATAAATTCCGTTGTGCGTTCCACAATCAAAACTATTAATTATTACACTATGTGCTACATCTACTAATCGTCTTGTAAAATCACCTGCCGTTGCTGTTCTTAATCCTGTGTCAATATAAAACTAAGCAGTTGGCAATTCTTTTTACTGCTTGTTACTAAACCATACATAATACTAATATATTATATGGCTTTATATTAATATTAATAACCTTTAATGACAAAAACGCCTATTGTGAAAATGAAGCGCGCCAACATAAGAATCCGATTTTGGAAAAAAACAGAAATGTTTCTTTTGGGTCTTTCTTTTTATTAAATGTATTCTTTATATGATTCTTCAAGAGCTTCGTCCGGTTTTTACGCTCGGTAAGGAAAAGTAAATGATCAGCGGAAAAAATTAAAATATTGCAATTTTAATTTTTCTTTTAATAAAAAAAAATACGATAGTCCGTATCTTTTTTTGAAAATACATAAAAGATTGATTAATTGAAAAAATGTGATTGGAAACAAAAATCCTTGCAAGCAAGGATTTTTTTTCGACAGGAAAATCCTTGCTTGCAAGGATTTTCCCTCGCTTTTACTTGTCAATAAATAACTAAATATATATATTATTAAAAAAAATTTATATATGAAATTATTTTTTCGGTTATTTTATTTTCACCGTCGAGCCTAAATGATTTTAATTTTTTATTATTTTCGGAAATTTTTTAAAAGAAAAAGGCCGTCATTTTTTTTATCTAGAAGTCTACCTGGCTCCTCTTTGATTTATAAAGAGAGGTTTCAAAGGGAAATCTGAGGGGTGGCTACCTTTTTTTTAGGTTTGACCCCGATCGCGTAATTCGAGGCGATCATTCAAAATGATTGCCGCGAATTACGCGATCGGGGTCAAACCGTCGATCTGATCCGCACCAAGCATTTTGCCGGCGATACCATCACCTAAAGGTGATGGTATCATACCATCACCAGCAAAATTTTGGTGCGGATCAGATCTAGTAAAAAATATCTCCCTTCCCCGTTTTTGTCTTTTCTATTTTGATAACATAAGAGCTAGATGACTTTTAGATAAAACTTAAACCCAAATTAATTATAAATAAATTATAAATAAATTATAATTAAATTATAAGAAACTATTTGAATAAATTCTATATTAACTAGACTATTCTTAAACCAGTTGATGCATTTAATTTTTCGACTTAAATTATTAATAAAAACTGCAATATATTATAGTCTTCTTCTAGCTCTGGATAAAAGATCAGATTCGATTAATAATAAAATTATAAACTAGAAAGATATTTTTAAAATAACTAAATTTGTTTTCCGGTTAGTAAAAAAAAGCTTTGACAAGTTAAAGCTTTTTGTAGCGTTCTTCCCAAATCTAGATCTTTCCATATGCCCCTGGGGCGCCCCAGGGGCATATGGAAAGATCTAGATTTGGGAAGAACGGTGTTTTGATTATTTTTAAAGGTTGGAAACGCGGCTACGCTAATTAGGAATAATTAGCGTAGCCCAAGGATAAAATCCTTGCAAGCAAGATACTTGAAAGGGCTTCACCAGCGGACCCAGGCAAATTTAGGTGGAAATTCTTTTTACCCTGTTTCCTTGAATTCGTTTATGGTTTTCCGGAGTAAGCACGAAAAAGACCAGAAGTAATAGAGCTAGGAAGAATTCCTCTTTGGTTGTTTTTTTAGTATTGTATTAAAACATCTTTATTTAATTTATTATTTTATTTTTGAAAAATCTTATTATTTATAAGCTAGTCTGGTTAGTTCAATTGATATTTAAAAATTCTTAGATTATTTATTTATGAATATTTTATTAATCTGATTGGTATTTTAGCCCCAAAGATTGATTCATTTTTCCGGAAAAAAGAAGTAAAGTTATATAATGGGAGGAATTACTTCGATATATAATTTTTCTAATCACATTTGCTTTTCTTATAATTTTCAATTAGAAATGTTCATTAAAAGATGATAAAAAAGTGAACAAATAAAATAACAAAATCGACAAAACAATTAGAGTACTTCTACTAATTTAAATCGAAAGAGCGCGACAAGAAAAATTGAAATATAAAACGCTCAAAAAGATAAATTTTATCGTTTTCTCCTAGGAGAAAACGATAAAATTTATCTTTTTTTATTACGAACTTTTGCTTTTTGTTTATATTGTAAAACATAATATTCAATACAATTTGAAAACCTAAAAGTAGTGATTAACATCATTAAATAATGACGGAAATTTTTTAAAGCTTATCCAACAATTGTCGAAGAAGCCTTGATTATTATTATTAGATTTTATAATTACTAATAAATTTGCTACAATCAATTTGAAAAAAAAAATAATCTATTTTTTTTTGCTTTACGATTAAGACTCTATATGAGCTGAGAGGGTAGTTGACTTTTCAACTATCCACGTCAGACATGGTCAATTACAAAAAACTAGCGACGTTGCTCTATTTGTTGTTAGCGTTATCATCATGCTATGGTCCCTTTTAAAAAACTAAAAAGATTATAACGAGACATGTTTAAGGTAAAATTCAAATAATAAGAAAAAACTACCGTAATATATGGTAGTTTTTTAATATTGAAATTTTATTAGGCTCTAAAGAGAAATTCGATTATTCATTTCTAATTACTACTTCGAGCCGAAACGGTGGAATCTGTTAAAGTGATGGTTTTTTAGCTGCTTTCGTTTTTTTAATGTTGAAAACTGATAAAACCCTAATATATTTAGCACTTTAGTTTACAAAAAATTGTCAAATAACGAGATTTTAATCTAATCGCTTCCACTTTTTTTTCGTACTAAAACTAGAATGACGACTTCCCTTAACGCTGTGTTCTTTTCAACGCTTTTTATATTAAAATCTAGGCTAAAATTGGCCCATATTTTGATAAAAGGCGAAATATAGAAGGTTTTACTCCGAAAGCGTAATTCTAGGAGATTATACAAAATGATTGCTTCGAATTATGCTTTCGGGGTACAAATGTCAAAAAAAAAGGAAAGAGCACAACATAAATAAGGATAAGGGGACCACCATTTGTAAATTTTTTTTTCTAGGAAAAAAGGAATCGACGATTCCTTTTTTCCGTCAATCTTTCCATATTTTAATATGGAAAGATCTAGGGGAAAAGAAGCCTTGCTGGCAAGGCTTCTTTTCCCGTCGAAAAAAAAATTCTTGTTTGCAAGAATTTTTTTTTCTAGAATTTTTTACCTTTTTCTTTCGATTTAATAAAAATACGAAAAGAAAATAATAAACTTTTAATTTTTAGGTTAGATGCTAGCTTTTCAAATTTTATTTGTTTCTTTTTTTACCTTTTTCTAGAGAAACCGACAAAAAAAAAAATCAAAGATTGACCAAAAAAAGGAATTAAAATTAATATCCTTTACTAACCCGCACAATTCCTTTTCTTGCTCCATAACACGAAATCAAATATTCAGTTAAATTTAAACCTTCTTTAAAATTACTTATAATAGGAAATTCTACTAAATTTCCTAATGGATCTGACATTAATCCTCGCATTAAAGTTAATTGACTAACTTGTGACATATTTCCTCTTGCTCCAGAAAATGCCATAATATATAAAGAATCAGAACCTGAAATATGATTTATTTGATTTTTTTCAATTTTACGATTTTTTGATTTTGTTAAAAATGAAACATTCGAAGATTTCAATTCCGAAATTCAATCAAATTTTGTATTATTTTGGAGTAAATTATTTCGTTTTTTGAAATATTGTAAAAACGAGTCTCTAAGTATTTCATTGATTAATGTCCAAGTATTAATAAATTTAACAGAATACGCATTTTGCTCACTATTATTTAAAAAAACCTGAAACTCTTGCTCTAATAACTGAAATTGATTAACTTTTATTAAATGATCTTTGTTAGATGGCACGTATAAGTCTTCCAAATTAAGTGAAATTCCTGCTAATCGTGCATATTTAAATCCTAAAAATTTTAAAGTATCGAGTAAATAAATAGTTTTTTTTATTCCCCATTTATTTAAAAACCAACGAACAAATTTTTTTAATCGACTTTTATCAAAAGTTCATTCAAAAAATAAATTAGGTTCATTAGTATTTAACGGTAATTTTCTCACTTTTTCATTTTTTTTTATTTTTCAAAATGAAAAATTTTCTCCAACACTATTTTTTAATTTGTTCCTGGGAAAAAGCGAGGATCCCATTCATAAATGAAAGGGATCTTGCATAAAAACAAATCAAACACGTGCCCGGGGAGAAAGCCGAAAATTGCCATTTGTACATATTGGTCGATTTGAACCTGAAAGAATCGACCAAAAATGGCAATTTTCGGTTTTCTCCCCATTGATTTTTTCTGAAAGGGGTAAAGAAATTGCATTTATAAAATTTTTTTCGGACCGATTTCAGTCATTGATGACCGGGATCTTCGATCCTTTGTTGAAGAAAGAAAAAGGCATAAAAACGTCGATTTTATTATCACCACGAATTTTGCCGGCGATACCATACCTTAAATGGTATGGTATCATATGGTAACCGGTAGAATTATGGTGATAATAAAATCAAGATTGCAAGGCTTTTTGTGGCAGAGAAAAGCTTTGACAAGTCAAAGCGAGGGAAAATCCTTGCAAGCAAGGATTTTCCGGTCTGCCCATGTCGTTTTTGTGACCAGGAAAAAAGGAGGAAGAGATAGTTCTCGTTAAAAAAGAAAACAACGATTTATTGTTGTTTTCTTTTTTCGAATTATTATTAAATCTAAAATTTGAGATAAACATCTCACTCTTGGTATTTTTTACGTTTTTACTCGTCCTCATGGGTATATTGTACATATGCAAAAATACCGATTTGATTAGGCATTTTCATTTTATGTATATAACAAGAGGATAAGACGTTTGAAAAAATAAAAGGAGCGTCTTTACTCTTTCCGTTTCTTTGTCTTTTCTGTCTCGACGAAGATAAAATGGAGAAGACTTAAAAGAGCAGGGAGTAAAATTTCCAACTCTTTTTTGTCCATTTCAAAAGGCAACAGTGCCATTAAATCTAAATTTTCAGGGCACTATATGTTCTTCTAAATCTCCTATTCAAATAGACGGAATTACAAAACGATAAAAAATTTTGGAGGAAAGGCTAAATGCAATTTTTAATTTTATGCCGACTTTAAATAATTTAATAGTATTTAAGATCATTTTTTTTTTATGTTTTTTTTAACCAAAATTTTTAAATATCTTTCTAACTAAAGAAAACTTTTGATAGTTAATGCCTTACTTGAAATTAAAGAACTATACAATATCTAAAGAAAATATACCTAGTTTATTTAAAACCTAGTAAAAAAGAAAAAAACAATAAAACAATAAAGTGGAATGGGGCGGTTTTTCCATCGATGTATTTTAATCGGAAATTATTTTTCGATTAAATTCAGACATCGCTTCAAAATATATTGAAGTATCTGGTTGCAAGTAAAATTCTTGGTGATAGATGAACAATTTCCCTTTATTTTTTTTTCTTTTTTTTCTTTTTTTTTCTTTTTTTTTTTTCTTTTTTTTTAAAGAAAAAAGGGAAAAAGTAAACGGTCAAAAAACTAAAAGAATAAAAAAGGGGGAGCCCGCAATTATTAAATCGCGGGCCCCAACGGACACCAATCTATAAAAAAAAATCAATGAGGAGCGAGAAAATTGCCATTTAGACATATTGGTAGATTATCTCAAGGGACCTGCGTACCGCAGGTCCAGATGGTTAAAATCGACCAATATGTCTAAATGGCAATTTTCTTTTCTCTCCCCAGACCGATTTTTTTTTCGGTAAAAACCTAGATTGGTATTATCATTGTTTATTAAAATTAACGCCTGAAAAAAACACCGAAAAATAGTGATTTTTATTGTTAGGTTATCGGCAGTATTATTTTTTTTAAGGGTAAAACCGATAAGAAAAAAAAATAAAAGGGTCGATTATCTCAAGGGACCTGCGTACCGCAGGTCCAGATGGTTAAAATCGACCTATATGTATAAATGGCAATTTTCTTTTCTCTCCCCAGACCGATTCTTTTTTCGGTCGTAAAAGAAAAAGACGGATGAAGCATATATTCGATTCTCCTTCGTTAAATAGGAAAATGTATATAACGGCTCCATTTGTCTTTTTTTTTTTCTATATAAACTGACGAAAAAAAAAATCAAAGAGTGACAAAAAAAAGGAATCAAAGGGGAGAGAGAAAAAAATTGCCATTTTTGGTAGATTCTCTCCGGTTCAAATCGACCAAGATGTGAAAATGGCAATTTTCTTCTCTCTCCCCGGGGGCGATTCCTTTTTTTCTAGGAAAAAAAGAATCGAAGATTCTTTTTTTCCGTCAATCTTTCCATATTTTAATATGGAAAGATCTAGATTTTGCCGGATATCTAATGATCCTATATCATATGATATTGGGTCGCCGGCAAAATATATGACCATTTTAAGCTGGAAAGATATGGTCACAAAAACAACGTGGGCGGAAAAAAAATCGGTTTCGAAAAAAATTAAAGAAATATTTTTCTAAGAGGGTCAACAAACTTTTTTTCAAGTTGGAGATTATTATAAAAAAATATATATGCTTTATTTACGTTTTCTTTCCAACGAATTTTTCAACAAATAATCGTTTGCTTACCTATTTAAACAAAAAAATATATAGTTACTAATCAAATATTTCAATTTCCTTAAAAACTCTTAAATCTAAACATAAGGATCATAAACTCATAATTAAGACTCTAAAAGCTTCTGAAATACCTCGATCCATGCGATTTTTAGGTAATCCTGCAATTTCTCGTAATATTTTTTCTCACCCAATCGGATCATCTGATTTGGTCGTTAACATTTCAAATAATAATGAAGCACTTCCAAAAGCATAGAGTGCCCATACTTCCATCTCTCCTACTCTTTGTCCCCCTTGATTTCGCTTACCTTTTAAAGGTTGCTGTGTAATTAAAGCATATGGACCTGTTGCTCTTGCATGAATTTTATGATCAACTAAATGAATTAATTTTAACATATATGATTTTCCTACAATAATCGGTCTAAAAAAGGTTTCACCTGTTTTTCCATCAAATAGACGCATTTTTCCTGGAAAATAAGGATTTAAACCAATTCATTCGGTTGGTTTTGTTATTTGTAAAAGTTTGTTTTCATTTTTTTTCCTCGTTTTTGCTTCTTTATTTTTTTTATTTACAAAAATAGGAAAACTTTTGTAAGAAATTGATGGAGTTGATACTCAAGAAGTTTCGTTTATAGATCTAACACTAAATCAAAAATTGCTTTTACCTACGGACCCAAAATTTAATTTTAGGTCTTTATTTTTATTGCTTGTTGGTTTTATAACTTGTATTCAAAGGCTATATTTATTTATTTTATTCAAAAAGCAAGTATCTTTCTTGAATATTTTTTTTTCTACAAAGGATCGTTGACTAGTCGATCTTTGTTGGGCTCCGGCAACGATAAACAATTGGCGGAGCCGTTTTTTTTTGAAATCGAGATAAGTCTGTTGATTATCATGACCCATTTCAATTTCAAAAAAGGCAAAAGGAAAATAATTACAGGTAGATTTTTTTTTTGAATTGATTTTATAAAAAAAATAAGGGCTTTTAGTTAGAGGCTTTAAAATATGTTTTTTTTTTTTGTACATATTATATTGATGGCAATTTAATTGGTTAAGTTGCCAATAAACTAAATTTCGTGAAAATTGATAATCATAATTTTCATCAAAAGGTGGAATTCTATAATATTCGTTTTTATAAAATCCAACAAGACTTAATAAACTTTCATATATTTGACCAACATTCATTCGAGAAGGTACTCCTAATGGATTTAAGATAATTTCAATTGGTGTTCCATCTATTAAATAAGGCATATCAAAAAACGGAAGGATTTTTGAAACAATTCCTTTATTTCCGTGTCTTCCTGACATTTTATCTCCAACTTGTATTTGCTTTGAACTAGCTATATATAAAGTTAAAATTTCACTATTTTTCCTTATATTCGAAGTACTTTCAATTGGTATTAAGTTATTATTAAAGTTAAATCAACTTTCCATGTTTCCAACTTTTCTTCCTCCTTTATTTATATTATTCTTTTTATTTGGCCGAAACCACCCTTTTTTTAAAAATTTTTTTTCGTTTTTTTTTCCTTTTCGTAGAGAAAAAAAGACAGTGGGAGAGTAAATGTTTGCATATATATTAAATGACCATCCAATCGGAAATAAAAATGTCTTTTCGAAAGGTGTAGGGGGAAATATAGAAAAAGATGGAAAGGAGACGGATGTAATAAAACGAGAAGTAAGTAAAGGAGTAGAACTCTGAGATAAAAATTCTTTTGATAAATTGTAATTTGATTGCCGATGTCCTAAATTGACACCACGCATAATAGTTGGATTTGTATCGGTTTTTAAATACATTTTACTATACTTTATTGCCACAACATAACCAGCTGTATCTTCGGTTGCTTTAAAACTAGTATCAATTTCAAAATTGTCCATTTTGGTAGGTATTAGTATTTTTTTCTAGATCGGATCCGCACCATAGGAAAAAAGGAATCGCCCATCCCGGGGAAAAAGAAGAAAATTGCCCGCCCCGGGAAGAAAATAGTAAATTGCCCGCCCCGGGGCGGGCAATTTACTATTTTCTCCCCATTCTTACATATTGGTCGATTTGAACCATCTGGACCTGCGGTACGCAGGTCCCTTGAGAGAATTGACCAAAAATGGCAATTTTCTTTTCTTTCTCCTTTGCGATTCCTTTTTTCCGTCATAAAAAAAGTAATCAAAGATTCCCTTTTTTCTAGGAAAAAAAGAATCTAGAAAAAGCATCCATCGGAAAAAAAAATCAAAGATTAACAAAAAAAAGGAATCAAAGATTCTCTTTTTTCTAGGAAAAAAGGAATCGAAGATTTCTTTTTTCCTAGGGAAAAAGTAGCCCGGCTTGCAGGGCTACTTTTCCCGCCGAAAAAAAGGAATCGAAAAAAAAAGAATCGAAGGAAAAAAGTAATCTTCGATTACTTTTTTCCTATCGATGCTTTTTCTAGATTCTTTTTTTTGTCCACCTTTGATTCTTTTTTTTCTAGATTTTCTTTTTTTCTAACTCTAGTGCCGGTTTTATTCTTTTCGTACGATATAGAGGGAAAATTTTTATTAGTACTTATAGTTAGTTTTAAAAGCAGAGTTACTAAATAAATAAAGTAAAATTTTGGTTTAAATTTTTTGAAAAAGAAAATTAAAAAAAAATTCTTTGAGACAATAAAATAGTAGATGAGTGAACTAAATTTATTGGGCTTAGTAAATTCTCATTTGCGGAAGTTACTTTTTAAAGTCTCGACGAATCAATAATAAACAATCTTTTTTGGTGTCCTAAATCACAAGATAAATTTTTTTTTGTGCTTCGCAATAAGTTTTTTTCCTCCCAATTTTGCCGATTATCAAATGATCCCATGTAATATAATTTATGGGATTTATAGCAAAATAGAAAAAAACTGATTACGACTCCTTACCGAAAAAAGAAAATTAAGTGGTTTCTCCATTAAAATTCTTCAATGGAAAAACTGGGTCTTTTCTTTTTATGATATAAATCAGATTATTATTAGACGTCACAATTTCTAAAATTGTGGCTTGTTTTTGTCTTTCCACTCAAATAAAAAGTTTGAGTGGAAAGATTTGAAATATTAATTTGATAATTTTTTTTTAAATATGTAAAAAAAATTATGCATTTTTAAAATAAGAACAAAGACAAATTTCTGAAACAAAGTTAAAGAGCTTCGAACCATATTTCCTCGACGTTACACTTGTACGACGGGGGATAATTAAAAAGTACTGAACTATAGAAAAATGCATATTATAAATAAGAGGTATAAAGGGGCACGTCATTTTTTTAGCCAAAGCCTATAATACAATAACCTTGATAGAATATTCGTGGCTTGAAAGGTTTACAATAATACTAGAAAAATAAAAATTCGGAACCCTCTAAACGTTTCCAATCTTTATTTTCTTATAAGACGAGAACTCTTTTTCGGTTAAAAAAAGAGAATTTTTTCCTTTTTTACCAGGCTATTTTGCATCAACGTCTAAAAGGTAATAATTAAAGAAAATTGCTTTCAATTATGCTCTCGCAATATAGCGGTCTAGTTATTTATAAAAATTTATTCATTTCGTACCAATTAAAAAAAGGGGTACCTTCTCTTATTGAACATGCAAATTTATAAAAAAAAGGAAACCATGACCATAAAATGATAAAAAAAGCCAAAATATATTATCGGCTTTTTTTCGGTGATTTCCAAATGTTTTATTTGATAATAACGTTGCACTCCTAAGATAGTTCCCATATTTACTATTCGTTATATGCTTATTTTATATACATAAGCAAGGATGCCATTTTAATTATAATAGCATGTTTGCTTTATTACCATGACTAGAGAGACAAAGACGTTTGTTGAAAAAATACCGGTCCTCAAAAAAAGTAATCCAGAAAAAACATCCATCGAAAAAAAAATTAAAGATTGACAAAAAAAAGGAATCTTCGATTCTTTTTTTTTAGGAAAAACGAAATTGCATAGCAATTTTGTTTTTCCGTCAATCTTTCCATATTAAAATATGGAAAGATTTAGATTTTTTTTTCGTCAATCTTTCCATATTCAAATATGGAAAGATCTAGGGGAAAAGAAGCCCTGCTTGCAGAGCTTTTTTTCCCGTCGAAAAAAAGGAATCGAAAAAAAAAGAATCGAAGATTCTTTTTTTTGTCCATCTTCGATTCCTTTTTTTCTAGGAAAAAAGTAATCGTTGATTCCTTTTTTCCGTCAATCTTTCCATATTCAAATATGGAAAGATTTAGATTTTGCCGGCGATCGAATGATCCCATGCCATTTATTGCATGGGATCGCTGGGTAGGGATTCTAATCGATGGATACTTTTAAGACGGGAAAAAAAAATCTAGAAAAAAAGGAATCTTTGATTCCTTTTTTTCTAGATTTTTTTTTCCCTTCGATTCCTTTTTTTTGTCAATCTTCGATTTTTTTTTTTTCCTTCGATTCCTTTTTTTCTAAAAGAAAAAAATTTCTGCTTGCAGAGATAAGGACCGCTATTTTTCAAATGACGGTCCTCTTTTTTTTATGCTTAGTTTTATACTGATCGGTTTTATTGATGGCAGATCTCTAATAGCATTTATAATTGAATTAATAATATAATTGATCTCGAGAAAAGTAAAGGATTCTGCTCTCAATAAATTTAGGATATCGACGCTATTTGCCTCGCTGGAAAAATTTCAAAGGGGCAAGTCACTTAGAAAAAAAGTTTATTAGTAAACTTTGTTAGTTCGGACGGGAAAAAAAATGCCAGGTTATTTTTTGCCACGTTTAATTTGAAGATTTTAAATTATCCATACCAAGTAATAGTTTGTTAATTAAGAAATGATTTTGAATTTTACGTTTTTTTAATACTAATATATCACCTTGATTTACCCATCATTTTGGTTCAATAATTTTTGAAATATATTCATTTTGATTCATTTTGATGGTAAATTCTTCAACATGAATTGTTGAATAACCTTGTGCAACCTTATCCCTTATTAAAATAGCATCTTCAAAATTATAACCTTCCCAAGGCATATAAATAGAAAATAAATTTTTTCCTAAAGCTAATTCTCCATTAATACTACTTCCTCCATCCACTAATAAATCTCCTTTTTGTAACCACGAATTTTCTTTACTAATCGATTTTTTATGAATACAAGTAGCTTTATAAGATTTTCGATATGGTAACCAATGCGTATTTCTAAGTTTATTGTTATCAGACGTAAAAAAAAGTCAAGAATTATCAGAAAAGCTACGATTATTTTCGGTTTTATAAATATTTCTGATGAATCCTGACCATTTATGGTCAGGCCCCTCGTTTTTTCTATTAATCTTTGGTCCGTACGAAAAAGACGAAAAGGTCAGTAATTTAAGCGAATTTATTTTTTTTCGTTTTTTAATTGATTTAAAAAATTGCCAACAAGTTCATATCTCTTTTTTTTTGGTCGTCGTATTTCATAAATAGATGTTTTGATACTTGTATCACATTTTTTTAAAATCACTGTGATTGTTCAAAACTTTGAGCCTAAAAAAAGAAATCGGATGACCAAAATTTGTAACGAGAGAGTTGTTGGCGTGTCAATAATTCTCATTGGGCTCCGCCAATTTTTTAGAAAAAATTGGCAGAGCAAACAAAAATTTTTGCTTCCAAAAATTTTCTCGTTGGAATAATATATTTTTTTTTGTCAATCTTTGATTTTTTTTTTGATAAATTTGTTTACTTTGTTTGCCACTTATATAAAATAGATAACTAGATCAATTACTAGAAATTACAAAAGAAGTGGCAACATTTTTTTCTAATCCTGTTCCTACAATTGCACGTTCAGATGAAATTAATGGAATCGCTTGTCGTTGCATATTGGCTCCCATTAAAGCTCTGGTACCATCATCATGTTCTAAAAATGGAATTAAACCAACACCTGGTGAAAAAAATTGAAAAATATTAATTGGTGCATAACCTTGAAAAGAAATAAAATCAAAATAACAAATTAAAAATTTGGTATCTTGTCTTACTAAAAAATTACTACTTGCAATTGAATAAATCGAATCATGTCGGTGAGCTAAACGAATTCAGGCCTCGTTATTTGAAAAATCGCGAGGCCTAACCTTGAAACGAAAAGCTTTAATTTGTCAAAGCTTATTGTAGCGCTCTTCATTTATAGAATTAATTTTTGATCATTTATTTATCAAATTAGTTTCAAAACCAATCAGATTATTACGATAATTTTTCGTCTGAATAGAAGTTTTAATTGTTTTTTTATGCCCCTGGGGCATAAAAAAAAGAGGAGGAAAAAAAACCGGAGGTTTTTTTTCCATTGTTCATGGGTCCTCATTATCGACGGTATTTTTATGAAAAGATTGGGGTATAGAATTACGATTTGTAATTGGAGGAATCATATAATGAGTATCATAAAATTTAGGTAAATCATTTCATAAAATGAATGATGAAAAGGGATTTCATTTATGTAATCCTTTTTCGACGAGAAAAATTTTTGCGTGTAAGGATTTTTTTCATACAAAATTAAAACGTTCTTTCATTAAATTTGAAATCGTTTTTTTTGTTCAATGTAAAAAACGAGCGATTTGCTCCCTGGAAAATTTTCAATTTTCCGGGGGGGCAAATCGTGTTGGGGACATTCAATCAATTGAGTGTCCTCCCCTTTTTTTTAAAATCAATCAATTTTCTGTGCTGTTCCTTACTTCTTTTAAAACATCTCCTTCTCATCAATAAAAGGGCATAGATATAATCGATTTTGTTTCAATTGAATCTTGTCGATTTTTTTCATTTGATGTTAAAAAAGTCCTAGATAAAACATCACCTTTAGTTTTATACTTATTATTTTTTTCCTCTCAACTCAGAAAAAAAGAAGAAAGAAATAATAAAGAGGGAATGGAAAAGCTAGGGTTATATGAAGAGGAAGTTAAAATTGAATGATTCCAAAACGCGATCGGTGGACAAATACGCATTTGTAAACTCGAAGAATAGCGCATAAACGATTGAAAATTAGAATCCGAAGATCTGACCACTTTTTTTTCGGCCCCAGGGGCATATAAAAAAGAAAAGCTTGATAAATCTTTTTCGACCCCAGGGGCATATAAAAAAGAGTGCGGCGAATAAGGTGAGGTAGGACTAGAAGAAGAAAAAAATCATCAATCTGATTGAATAGTTCTAATAAAAGTAGTATTGGTTAATCGTGTTTTATAAAATGGCGTTGCTATATAACCAATCGAAGTTATTTTTGCATAACTAGTTAACGAATTTATTAATCCGACTCGATCTCCTTCGGGAGAATCAATTGGACATAATCACCCATAAAAACTGGGATGAATACTTCTTATCGAAAGTGGAGCATTTTTAGTATTTACACCACCATTTCCTAACGCACTTATTCGTCGTTTATGAATAATTTCAGATAGACCATTAGTTTCATCAAGATCTTGACTTAATGGATCTAAATTAAAAAATTCTTTAAAAATTGAATTAAAGACTTTGACTTCCATTTTTCATGTACGTTCGGTTGGATCAAAAATGCGTAATTCCATTAATTCTAACCAAATGTGGAATATGGTCGATACCATTTGTTCAGTTTTAGTTGAAAATTTAACCCTAGGTACCTTGTCACATAAAGTCCTCCTCATTTTCTTCCTTTCCCAATTTTTTTGTAATGGAGTGTAAAAATTTGGAGCCGAAAATGAGATAAATCGTTTATAATTAATTATATTTTTATTTTTGAAATTTTTTCTTTTTTTTTGTGTAGGTAAAGACCCACGATAATCAAAAAAAACTTTGATTGGGCGGCGATACTTAGATTCATAATCAGAATGTGACAAAGGAAAAGGGGCTTTAAATACTTTTTTTTTTATGAAAAAAGAAGAACTATAAAAAGTCCAAACAACCGAATTTTTTAATACACATGAATAAAGACTAAATTTATCATAAAAAGGATGCATTTTTAGAATACGAATTTTTAAATTTTTTGGTTGAATTCATGAATGAAACTAAGCCGTCATACTTTGGTACAAACAATTACTCGTTCCCGAACCGTACGTTATATTTTTATATGATACGGCTCTTCATCGATATTTTCGAACGTTTCGTCTTCCCCGTTTCGACGAAAGAGAAACGGGGAAGACTATAACCGTGTTAAATCTATCATCGATCGTTTAAGTCAACGTTTTTGCGGATCGGTTTGCGTAGAGTTTTTTGGTGGTAGTTGTTTTGGTTCTTTTCCACTTTTTAACTTTAAAGTCCGATGCCCCAACATTTGACCACTTTCTAAATTTTTTTCCATACAAACGCTACTTACTAAACCCATAGCTTTGCGTTTTCGGCTATTTATATACATTCAATGATGCCCCATGAAGACATCGTTTTGCTTGCGACGGTTTCGCCCACCCAATTTCTCATAATTGGTTACCGAATTCTTCCGGCCATATGGGCAGTCTGAAAGACTAGCGTGTGTTAGCCGGTCTGGTTGTTTCAGGGTGTAGATGTAAGACTCTAGGATACTTCATTAACATATGATTTGAATCATCTGGTTGAAATACGGTTGTATTTCATTCGAAAAAACCGGGCCCGCAATAAATTGTGAGCCGGTCGGAAATGAACCAAGTTTACGTGTAAACGTTGTTATTGCCGACCCATTTTTTGTATGGTATTTTAGAGAACCGATGAACTTTCCGGCAAAACAAATAGAGATTTTCATAAATTATCCTTATGAAAAGTGTTTGGCTCGTCGCAATTACTAGACCGAATCGTCACTCTTTTGCAGTATTTTGATAAGTATTAGTCTTAAAAAGAAGATCTGGGCTTCACTGCACCAAAAAGAATCAGGAAATTATATTACGGGGGTCCTATTAGTATCGTTGCCGTGCAGTACCTCTCGATTAATCCGAGATAGAATGTGGTCCGCTTTATATACATGCTACTGTCACCTCACACTTTAGTGATTCTGGTTAGCTTTAGTTTATCTTAAGGTCAGATTAGATTAGTTATTTGATTGGCTCAGTGCTTGGCTCAATGGCGTCTATCGACCCTTTTTGCATTACTACACCCTAATAACCCGCACATAATTATTGGTTGGAAAATTAAATGAAAAGGGAATAATAGATTTTAAATCATTACGATTTAAAAATTCTCCTGAATCAAAAGGAAAAACAATTGCATTTTTATTGATTTCGTTATAACCTTCCCTTAAATTGGTTCAAGTTTGACGTTCACTTAGAATATCGCCTTTTAATTTTTCTCCAAAATCATTTTTCATACTCGCATTCTTTCTTATTTCAGCGGACTTTGAAAGAGCTGAAAGTGGATAATTTACATTTGGTTGTTGAAAAAACATGTTATTTATCTTATGCGTTTCTCATTTTGTTTTTTTACTCAAATTTTCTTTTTTTTCTTGTAACAATTCTACGTGTCAATTTATTAAAATAATGTCATGAAAACTTAAATCTACAAGATTACTTGAATTAGTAAAATTGCTACCAGTAGTTTTGGTAGATAAATTCTGGGATAAAAGTACTGGCGGTCGATGAAAAATAAATGAGGAAGAAGAAAATGGAAAGAGTGCTAATGAAGAAATAGTTTGTTGTTTTGATTCTTTTTCAATAATTTTTGGAAATTTATGACGTAAAACCTTATATATTTTTTTAAAACCTTTATTTCCTCCTAATCAAAGTCTTCCCGGTTCCTCCTTTATCGGAACGGGAAAGACGGAAAGATTACGAACGAAAAACTTTAAAATTTGTTTTTTTTTTGGAAAGCCGATTTTACAATTCTTTAAAAATTTTTTCGTATTTTTTAACATATGGTAGGCTCTGAAAAAAACATTATTCCTTTCAGAAGATATGATTTGTAAAGAAAATGAGCTATTTTTAGGAAAAATAGCATGATTGAATAAAGATCATGGTAGGGTCGGAAAAATGCGAAAAAAAGACCTTTTATCTCGTCGAATTATCGTGTAAGTAAAAAGAGAAGGTGGTAAAATATGTAACGAAGAGATTGGAAAAAATTGAAAAAAATTATTTTCTGGTATCAAAATTCTTTTTTGTCGAAAACTTTGTTTCATTGGCGCGCAAAAAAACTGAGGCCAAAATTTTGATAATTGCATGTCATTTTCGATCGAATTTTTTATGATTGTTTGAGAACTATTGATTAATTGTGAATTTCCAATTTTCACAAAAAGCTTAAAAAAAAAAGACGAATAACGATTCAATAAATTAAATTGTTGTGTCAAAAAAGTATTAGTAAATATTTCTTCTCTCCATTTAGCTTCGCAATTTGAAAATTTTGTTTTAAAAAAAAAGTTACCGTAACGAGGCCTTAATGCTATTTGTCATTTTTCCGTCTTTTGTCGAAAATATTGTGATTTTTTTATTCAAAAAACCCGCGGACTAATTTTTTTTAACCAATGGGTGTTAATCAAATTAAAATAAATTGGATCTAATTTTGTAAACTTATTAGTCGAAAAAAGATAAAATGAATAAAAATAATGGCGATAAAGAGTTGGTAGATAAGATGTATTTGAACCAATATCTAATTTTGTCACTTTAAATCAATAATTTTTTTTTTGAGAAACTTGCGAATTTCCCTGAATTCTTTTTTTTATTGATGTTTTTTTTTTTAATCAAAAATTAAAAATTTGGTTTGTAGTTAATAAAACATGTACATTTAGGAAAAAAGGAATCGAAGATTCCTTTTTTCCGTCATATTTTCCATATTTTCATATGGAAAAATCGAGATTTTTTTTGGTGTTTGTTTGAGCATGCAATAAATCATCACGAGCTCCCCCTTTTTTATGTTTTAAATCGTATTTAGTTATTAAAAATTTGATTCATTTTTGGAAAACAGAAATTGGGATTACTTGAAAAGGTAATTCATGTCAAATTTTTTTTTCTTTAATTTTGAGCTCTTCGCCCGAAGTCGGCGTAGAATAAGCCGACAGAGCAAAGCCCTTAAATTTTTTATGATCAGGGTTTTTGTCAATTGATGAATAGCTTTTAAAGAAGCAGGAAAAAAGAATTCGTGAAGAAAACGCTAATAGAGATTTAGTAACCTTTTGTGAGCCCAAAATAACGCTAGAGTAGATTTCTGGCGATAAAAAAAATTTACTTCGGTTGTATGGGTTGTCTGGCACCGAAGTAAATTTTTTTTTTTTTGTCCATTGGGGTTCACTATTTAATATTATGAGTTCTCTCCTTTTAATATTTTTATTTTTCAATGGAAAAATAAATCTTGAAGAGATTCATTGTTTCGAATGTTTTTCTCCGCTGATTATGCTTTTTTCGTTAATCGAGTTTTTTTTTAATTCAAAATTTTCGTTATAAATATAAGGAGAATTGAGAAAAAATTCCGATAAATCTTTTTCTCATGATGTTTGTATAAAAGTATGATAATTATAAGGTTGAGGTCCCAAATAATTAGAACGAGCAGATAATTGTTTAATTATTTGATAAAATCATAAAACACAACGCCAAAATTGTAAAAATAAAAATTCTCCAGAAGTTCAAATATGTCTTTGATTTAAGTGATCCAGAGAAGTCCTTTGAACAGATTCCCCTAAAAGGGATTTTTTTAAAATCATTCGTTCTTTAGTTAAGTTTTGATTTAAATTTGGTTTAGGAACAAAATTAGTAATTAATGCGGGAAAACTTTTCATAACTTCAAAAGGATAAGTTTCATAATTGGTTTTTAATTTTATATTATTAAAAAATTCATTTTCGATATTACTTTTTTCTATGTTTTCTGGAAGAATGGAAGAACTATAAGAATTTAATTCAAAATACCCGTTTGTAGAACTTTTCTTTAAATTTAAAGGTGTTATAAATGGAATTGTTGTTAAAATCGTACGTGGTTCAATGAAACGAGATGATACATTAAAATTAGGGGTGTTCGACTCGGGTCAGATCCTCAATTTATTAAGGGTTCCGGAAGCAATTTGTTCCCCTAAAAATTTTCAATTTTTAGGGTATGCAAGTCACTCGTTTCCGCCTTTCTTTTTTTCTCTCTCCCCATTGATTTTTTTTTCTAGGAAAAAAGGAATCTTCGATTCCTTTTTTCCGTCATATTTTCCATATTTTAATATGGAAAAATCTCGATTTTTTTTTTTTGTTGCCGGAAGAAAAGGCATGACTCTATTTTTAGAGTCCGAAAAAGAAGTTATTATAGGAGTGTTTGAAACAGATGGAGTCAATAAATAAAAAAGTTTATAAAATAATGCTAAAAAATCTAGAGGAGTTAAAGTCGTACAATGGAATGGAATGTTTAATCATAGTTTTTTATTTATTCATTTTCTTCCCATTAAGCCTATATCATAAAATTTAGCATTAAAAAATCATTCAAATAAAACATCTCAAAAATTATTAGTATTTAAAATGTTTATTAACTTATTTGGTGATTTATTTATTTTCCATTTTCAATCAAATCATATTTTACTAATCAAGTCTTCTTTTTTAGCCCAAAATTGTCTTGTAATATTTATATTTAATCCCCTAGTCTTCCCCGTTTCTTTTTCATTAGAACAAAAAAGACGAAAAGTCGGAAAAGACTTTGTGTTACGGTTGGCAATCAATTTCATAAAAGAGGTTCCCCCATCCGATTTTTTTTCCTGGGGACCTGCGTACCGCAGGTCCCGACAGATTCTTTGAGGCCTTATAAGCCTCAAAGAATCGTTTTTTAGACATTTTCCGATTTGACTTAAGAAAATCGGATATGTGCCCAATCGGTGGTTTTCTTTTTCTAGGAAAAATTTATTTATAATTTCAGTATTTTCGGGTATAGTTTTAAAATTTACTCTTTCTCTTAAGATATTTTTTTTTAAAAAAAGTTTTGAGTTGTCAAAACGAGGGAAAATCCTTGCATGCAAGTGCAAGGATTTTCCCGTCGAAAAAAAATCCTTGCTTGCAAGGATTTTTTTTTTGCTTTTCGTTGCCGAATGCAACTGAAAGTTTTGACTTGTCAAAACTTTCCTTGTTAAAAAGGATCTTTTAAGATTTTGCGAAGAAAAACAAAGTCAAATATTCTGTTCTTTAGGTATCAAATTATTATAAATAAAATAAGGATTATCAAATAAATAATATAAAAAAGAGAAACCAGCTATTTTCATTGGTTTTCTTTCTTCTAAATTATTTTGTCCCTCTCCTCCCCTTCCTAGAGGAGAGGGAGAAGAAGTAGGAGGAAAGGCGTAAAAAAAAATAAATAAAGTTTCATTTACGTTTTGGTTTTTTTCAGGAATGGTTGGTGATGAAATTGTTTTTTTTTTACTTTGTTCCTTATGTATTGAAACTGGTGAAATTAAAAACGTCGGAACTATTAAAAGAGAGGAGTAAGCGTGAGCAAAATTTTTATTTTGGTCGATCTTTTTTGAATCAACGTATTTTTTTTGATCTAATTCCGCCATCTTTAATGATCCAGAAAATAATGAAAAAAATTGTGTAATTGATGAAAAAGTAAGTGTAAGTTGTTTAATAAATAAGTAATTTTTTATCCATCACTTGCCTTTTTTTTTTTTTACATATTTCTTCAAAAGTCATGAATCCGTTTTTTGATCGATTATATATTTATTTTTGAAAAATATCTTTGTTGCTGGATCTGAAAACAAAATTTTACTCAAAAAAAACGAGATATTCGGGCTTTTAGAACCATTTAATCATATTTTTTTTTCTATTTGTCATCAAAAATACACTTTAAGGAAAAATAATAAATAAGGCAAATTTAATATTTGAAAAGGTTTTAATGAACCTTTCCAAAAATGATTGCTAACATTAAAAATAAGACGATTGGAACTAGAATTATTAAATTGAAGGGTCATATTGTAAGAAAAAGGTAAATGAGAGACAATATCAGGTTCATTTTTTTTCGTTCGTACTACTTCTTCCATCTTTGGAATAGCAAAAGAAAAAAAAGATCGATCCGAATTGATAGGAGATGAATCCTTTTTTTCTTTTGGATGATTTAATGAATCTAGTTGCGAGTCGTTTTTTTTCGTTGTTTGTTTTGTATTAGATGTGTTAAGCTTATTTATTGTATTTTTAGACGTCGTACTTTCCATTCATTTATCTACATTTTTAATTTGGGTAGAAATTAAAACGTTTTCGTTATTAACTACCTCGCTTTCTTTTTTTAAAGAAGGTACGGAAGTATTATTATTTTTTAAATATTGAATTTTAATACCCATCCAAGCGCCTCAAATAGAAATAATATCGGCTAAAATATGATTTTCTTTATTTTTAAATCAAATTCCCGGACTTCGTATTATTTGATGTATAACTGTTTTTGGATAGCCATTCACAATAAAATGTCCACGTTTTGTTTGAATGAGTAAATCTACTAATAATAGCCAGCGTAAATACATTTTTTTACTGAGTTGATCATTTATTTGAACTGGTATTAAAAATTCACTTGAGTATGTTAATGGTTGATAAAGAAACAAATTTGAAGGAACCTTAAATGAATGAGAATTAATCGATTCGGTATATTCATTATTTTTTCCAATTAATATTTTTTTTTTATTGTCATGCTTCTGGGGACCCTTAATTTTCAATTGTAGTTCTTCAAGGAAGCCTCATTTTTCGTTTTTTTTTACTTTTCTTTTTCGACGACGGATCGAATTATTATTTCGATTCACGGAAAAAGATAAAAAAACGCCTTTAAAATTTTTGTCGCGTCAGGGTCCACAAAACGGATACCTAGGATTATTTGAGGTTTTGTAAGCCTTTAATAATTCGTCGGAACTCAGAATACAAGGGTCTATAGGAGCGCTGCTCCCAGTTATGAAATTTATTTTCCTTTTTTTGTTTTTGCTGATTATCCTCCCACCATGAAAATCTTGACGAGCAGACTTTCGGGAATAAAAAGAAGTAAAATTAGCTGACTTTAAAGAATTATTTAAATTTTTTGATCTTGCCCTATTTTGTTTTTCATGAGTGGATAAGACAAAATAATTTTCTGAAGGAATTTTAAGTAAAAAAAATTTGGAATAAAAGTTATATTTTCGATTGGTTATTATAATTGGATTTATATTTCAAAAGATTTGATCGATTCCTTTTTCCACAAATTTTAAAAAACTAAATCGTTGGATTTGTAATAAATCTATATACATAGATAGAATTCTTACTTTTATGTTTTTAATAACTTCGAATATTTGGTTTATCCAATGATTTACATGAAAACATTATTTATGCTATTACGTTACTACTTTGGAATATAATTTTGAATTACTGGCACATGTATTTGAACATGTTTTTATAATCAGTTTATATTTTTTTTGGAGTAGAGAAAACCATTCATTACTTTAAATAAAAATGGTTCTTTTCGAACGGGAAAAAATCGTCGATTTTATCATCACCAAGAATTTATTTTGTCGGTGCTACCATCACATTCCTTTTTTTTCCGGATCAATAGGCGTAATGCGTTCATTTTCCCTAAAATTAAAATGAACGCATATATAAAAATGCTCATTGATTCTGAAAAAAAAGGAGGCGAGGATATGGTATCATTTGATAACCGACAAAATTAGGGGAAAAGAAGCCTTGCAAGCAAGGCTTCTTTTACTTTTTTCTTATGGTGATGATAAAATCTAGATCTTTCCATATTTCAATATGGAAAGATTGACGGAAAAAAGGAATCTTTGATTCCTTTTTTCCTAGAAAAAAAGAAATCTAAAAAAAAAAGAATCGAAGGAAAAAAAAAATCGAAGATTGACAAAAAAAAGGAATCGAAGATTCCTTTTTTTTTAGGAAAAACTAAATTGCATAGCAATTTAGTTTTTCCGTCAATCTTTCCATATGCCCCTGGGGCTTAAAATATGGAAAATATGACGGAAAAAAGGAATGGCAAAGCTTTTCTCCTCCGTCGAAAATCATGGGGTCGTTCCTCCCCCTAAAGGGGAGAGAGAAGAAAATTGCCATTCCTTTTTTCCTAGGAAAAGCATCTACGATGCTTTTACAATGGGAAAAAGCATATCTTTGATTTTTTTTCCTTTTTTTAGATAAAATGTATTTTTTACTTTTTTATTTTGGTTTTTTTCTTAAAAAACTAAAGATAAATCATCAAAATATAAAAATATTTTTTTGTCCTAATTATTAGATTAAATCTAAACCTGAGAATGTTAAAATTTGTAATATGTAAGAATAATAAACTTCAAAGATTTAGCAAGTTTAACTTTGAATAAATGAGAAGAATGGTTCTAAGCGCACCTTCCAGTGCCCTTACCTTGTTACGACTTCACCAAAATCAAGGTATCATACTTAAGCAAAGCGAACATCCGTTGCCTTTGGTCTGACACTATTTTCTCGGTGTGACGGGCGGTGAGTGTAAAAGAAAGTGACTATTCACCGCCACATGCTGATTGGCGATTACTAGCGATTCCGACTTCATGAGGGCGAGTTGCAGCCACTCAATCCGAACTGAGATACAGTTTTTGAGATTGGCTCACCGTCTCCGGATTGCTTCTCTTTGTCTGCACCATTGTATGACGTTTGTAGCCCACAGTTGGGGACATAATACTTGACGTCATTTTCTCCTTCCTCCGACTTAAAACGTCGGCAGTCTCTTTATATTTTTAAAATAAATAAAGACGAAAGTTGCGATCGTTACTGGACCTAACCAGACGCTTCACAGTACGATCTGACGACAGCCATGCATCACCTGTCACCTGCACTAAGCAAAAACTATTATATTTTTACATAGCAGGGATGTCATACTGTGGTAAGGTTTTTTTCGTAGCATAAAATTAAACAACATCATCCACTCGCTTGTTTTTCTTCCCGCCTTTTTCTTTAAGTTTTACTCTTGCGAGCGTATCTCCCCAGGCAGAATACTTAGCTATCGCTTACAGACCGAATTATTCCGATCTACAGTATTCATGATTTACGCCATAGACTACAAGGGTCTCTAATCCTTTTTGCTCCCTATGGTCTCATTATACAACGTCAGTTACGACCCAGTAAAGTGCCTTCGCTATCGGTGTTCCTCTCGAAATCTATGCATTTCACCGCTCCTCCGAGAATTCCCTTTACCCCTATCGTACTCAAGCTATATAGTTTCTACAGCTGTTTCAACGTTAAGCGCTGAGATTTCACCATAGACTTATAAAGCAGTCTTATAATGTTTTTAGCCCAATAATTCCGATTAACCTTTGCATCCCCTGTATAACCGCTCAGCTTCTTCCAGTATTTTCATACCGGACTAGACTATACCTTAAAGTTAGCCTAGACTTAGATTAAAAAATCGTATCTAGTTTGAAGCTCTCTAACTTTCCCACATATTAACCAAATTAAAAATTTGATTCTCTCCTTTCGGATCAGTCGTTACAGGTGATTTAATAATTTTATTTTTTGCTTCTATTTATTAAATCTTCCCACGGTATTACCAAAGCTTTATTATTTTAGGCTTCACCGTTCCCTTCAATAAAGGGCCAAAAAACCCGTTTTCAAACGAATTGATTGAATGAGTGGGATATATTTAACTAAAAAATTTTCTTTTTTAGGCAGTCTAACAAAAAAGAGAATTAAATTGGTTTTAATTTTTCTCTTTACTCTTTTGCCAAGGCTGCTGGCACAGGAATTAGCAGATGCTTACTTTTTCTACATCAATAATTAAGAAGCTAAAAGCTTCAATAGAACTACAGAGATTTACAGTCCGTAAACCTTCATCCCTCACTGCGAGTCGCTCCGTCAAGGTTTCCCTCATTGCGGAAGATTCATTACTGCTGCCAACACGTAGTCGTCTGGACCGTATCTCAGTTCCAATGTGACTGTACATCCTCTCAGACCAGTTACTGATATGCCATGGTAAGCTATTACCTTACCATCTAGCTAATCAGGTATAAGCTCGTCTCTAGGCGATAAATCTTTAACTTCACAGCCTATGGGGTATTAACCCCACCTAAAGGTTGATTCTTATATTGTACGCACCCGTAAGCTATTTTACAACAATTATGTTGATTTATTAACTTGCATGTATTAGACACTCGCATAAGGTTCAATCTGAGCCAGAATAAAACTCATCTAATTAAATCAAATAAATAAAATTTTTTAACGCTATAATTAAATTGCGATATATTTTTTCCAAGAAAGGTTTTATATTAAAATAGTTTTTTTTTATTTATTTGGCAAATTGTTAATTACTCTAGTACTTTTTTATTATGAATTAAAATAATTTTTTTTTCCGTTGTACATCGGGGCTCGCACTTTCTTGCGGGTCCGCAATTGTTTTTGCTTTTCGCCCGAATAGGACTTTTTCCTTGGAATGGCCATTTATACATTTGCATTCATCTGACATAGGAGAATGAATGCTTTATGGCCATTCCAGGAAAAAAGGGCTTTCCACCAAAATTTTTAATTTTGATATAAAGGCTTAATAAAATGCCACAATTTTAAAAATCTCAAAACCTTTTATTTCAATTGTTTCATAGTTATCGTACAAATAAATATTTTTAAATAACCTTTTTCAAACTGTCATTGCCAAAACAAACATCTTGACGGTGTAAAACTGACTAGATGTTTTTTAAAAGTCGTTTATTTTTGTCTAAACTAAGTAAAGAGAGGGAAGATTTATACCAAAAAAAACTAACTAGTCACCACTACCCGCTAAGCTTTTTTTATATAAAAAACCTAATAGAATGAGCATAAAACTAATATTTTAATTAGGAGTAGAATTGTAGAATAAAAAGGCTGTTGTAATAAATAGAGGATCGAAACGGATGATTAAGACCTTAATAACAAGGAACCTAATTTTTCAGAAAAATGTTTACCATATCCAGTCGTTTTGGAGATTTAAATAACTATCACAACAAAGAAGAATGTATTGTATTATCTAATTTTTTCTGGTATTAATATAAAGACCAAAATAAATTTGATAATGCGTCGGAAAGAAAAAAAAATTTTTTTTCTTAGCGGCATTTATTGCATATTATAATATCCACTATCAAAAAAGGGGGGACCCAAAACCATTTTCAATGGCTTTGGGTCCCGACGGACACCGAAATTTATTTCGGTGTCCTCGTATCATATTTATGTCTAGAAATGTTTATTTAGAACAAATTATTTTTTTCGTTGATTTATCACGCAAAATCTAATATTCACCAAGAAAATGAACCATAAAATTAGTTAGCAAACCAATATAATTTAGAATGGTATAGGTTGATTTTTTTTTCTTTCGTTTATTAGTTTTCCGGTAAGTTCTTTAATCAGAATAGAAATCCAATAAAGAGGTCTTTCTTTATGACTTCCTACACCAAATCTATCTAAATTTAAAATATTTTTATTTTTTGATAATTTCTTTTTGTTTTGGTTGTAATTTTCATCTAGATTTTTAGCAACTTTTCAATTAAATTCTTCAAAAGTATTACATCTTAATTTCTTATCATAAAAAACTAATGCTTTTACATGTACTTTTTCTAATATTTCTTCTAATTCTTTTCTAGTAGCAATCTTTTGTATTAAATGTAAAGAAGAATCTACTAGAATTCCATTTTTAATTTCTTTGTTTAAAACCATTTGTTGACCGCCTACGGTATTAATACTAATTTTTTCTCCTTCCTTAAAAATTTTAGAAGGTTTACTTACGTTTTTAGAAACGATTAAATCAAAAAAGAAACTTAAAGGAGATATTGTATCTACTACAGCATACCATAATTCTGGTACTAAATTTTTCTTATATTGGCGTAAAACACTACCTAAACTACCAACGTAAGGAGTTATTTCTTTTATTTTTCCATTTTCATCGGTAACTAAATCAATTAAAGGTCTAACAACCGAAGGAATACCAATTGGATAATGTAATTTATTAATTGAAGTACCATAACATGAAGAAAGATCTATATCTGCTCCATCTTTAAAATTTATATCAAAAGGTCTTTCGTTACTAGTACGTCCTCCAGAAACAAAATTGGCAGAAAGCGCATGTCCTCCTAGAAAATTAAAATAGGAAGAAGAACCCATACTAATACCTCTTATAATTTTTTGATCAAAAGATTTTATACTAAGAAGATCTAATGTTGTTTGAATGCTAGGATGTAGACTATAAATATATTCTTCTAATAATTTAGATGTGTTACTTCCAAGAGTAGGTCGTATGTAGTTAATTGGACCAGAAGTTGAAAATTTAGAAGAAGGATTAAAGAGTAAAGGAATATTTTTTATATTTAAGAATTCAAATAATTCTAAACTATGACTATAATGTCAAACTTTCATACAAAATAAATTTTTAGTATCTTGTCTACAATAGTTAAGATATTTATCAGGAATACTTTTTAAAGTGTTTCATATATCCTCTTTATCAATACTATCATCTTGTTTATAATCCATTTGCACATTAGTCAAATCTGCCAATTGTAATAAACCTCTCTCAGAAATACCATTTAAATCATTTATTTCAATAATAAAATTAACATTAAGATCACTTATTTTATATAAAAATCCGAATGGAGATTTTTTATTATAATCAGAAAAAGTAGTTATTCTTCTACTTTCTAATAAATTTTCGAAATAACTGTACGTGAATGATCCAAATAAATACTGTAGATCTTTTGCCGAAAAGAAATAGTTTATTAACAAAACGTGATGATTGGTTTTTTAAAATTTTCCAAAGCCTATATACCGGGTTTCTAGATGGCAAAAAAGGTAAAAAAAAGTACTTTTTTTGCAACCAAAAACGCCAAGAGCCCTTGCTATATCTAAAAATAACTTCGTTAACGAACTATTTAGGGGAATTCTCCTTAATAAAAAATTTTATAAGGACCTTTTAAATTATAAAAAGATCCCGAAGGGGCGTGTAAAAAGAATAAACAACAAAAGGTATCCAGTGGAGAAAAAATCGATAAAAAAGAAAAAAGGGCTCCAAGGGGGCCCTTTCTTATTTTCCCTATCATTTTTTTATATTCTTTTTCTGTTATTTAAGAAAAAAAGGAGAGAGAAAGGCACAAGACACGGTATTTGATAAATTTTCTGACAAAATAATTTGAACGGCTAAACAAAACCATTAATAAAATGGTTTTGGCTCATTCAAGCATTGCGGTCAAATTATTTTTTTGTCAGAAAATCTATCAAAATTATTTTTTTTTGATGGCGAATATAATGGCTATGGTGCAATAGCATAAAAAAAAACAATAATCGTTGATGAGCTATTTTTCAATGTTCGTGCGAAATAATAAAAAACTGATTACCGGCTTTTACTAACAAGTATGTCTGGGGGATTTGGCTCCCAGACATACTTTTTTTAAATTTTTTTCTTATTTTAGGTACTTATTACTTTAATTTGTAAACTATTGGTAATTCGAGTAACTATTAAAATTAAATTAACTATTTTAAATAAAGTGAAAAAGCAGTAAGATAAAATTAAAATTTATAGTAAACAATATAATTAAACTAAAATTTATTTACATTAGAAACGCATTTTACATTAGAAACACATTTTACATTACTATTTTGAACACGCGGAAAAAATTTCATATAATTCTTTACTAAGGAATTTTAACAATTAATTGCTAGAATTAGGCTTTTTTCGATTAGACGTAAAAAATCTATAGATTTATTCATTTATTTTTCTGATGCATTCTCCAAGAAAATAAACGGTTAAATTGGCTAGCTATGTTATAGATATGATTTTGAATTAAAAACAGAAGTAATTAGAGCAAAATCGTATCTAGCAAAATTAAGATGAGACAAAACTATTTTTCAATATTGTTGATAAAACTCTGCTCCGAAATTTTTTTTTTTTTTTAATAGGATTTGAAAAAAAATGTCTATAATGTCTATTTAACAAATAGATTCCATCAATAAAATTTCTTTACTCAACGTTTTTATCCCCCCGGCGTAGCTAAAGCTAGACTGGGGTGAAACGGACCCCAAAACGTTTTTTAAAATTAGTTATAGAGTTGTTATCGTTATTAAAATTTATTCTTTTTTTGTGAAAAAAATTATTTGAAGCTTAAAAAGTCTCGAATAATTAATCTAAGCCTTAAATATGCAGGTCTATTTTTTTTTTCAACGATTTTTCTATAGATTTTTGCATCAAAAAAAATTTTATTGATGGAATTTTTTTTAATGGGTTCTCGCAATAAAAAAGGGATTATTCCATCTAATCGTGTTCGATTATAATTGTGCAAAAAAACGTCGTAAAAGAAAACCACCGATTGGGTATATATTCGATTCGCCTAAGTCAAATCGGAAAATGTCTAGAAATACCCAATCGGTGGTTTCCTTTTTTCCGGCGATCTTTCCATCGTAAAATGGTCATGGATTAGAATCCCTACCCAGCCACCCGAGATCATATGGTATCGGATCATTCAATATCCGGCAAAATCTAGAAAAAGCATCCATCGTAAAAAAAATTAAAGATTTTTTTTACGATGGATGCTTTTTCTAGATTCCATTTTTTTGTCAATCTTTGATTTTTTTTTTCGGTCGTAAAAGTAGCCATCGATTAGAATCCCTACCCAGCCATCCCATGAAATAAATGGCATGGGATCATTCGATGGCTGGGTAGAGATTCTAATCGATGGCGGCTTTTTCTAGATTACTTTTTTCCGTCATATTTTCCATATTAAAATATGGAAAGATCTAGGGAAAAATTTTAATTTTTCCCGCCGAAAAAAAGGAATCGAAAAAAAAAGAATCGAAGGAAAAAAAAAATCGAAGATGGACAAAAAAAAGGAATCTTCAATTCCTTTTTTTTTAGGAAAAACTAAATTGCTATGCAATTTAGTTTTTCCGTCAATCTTTCCATATTAAAATATGGAAAGATTTAGATTTTTTTTTCCGTCGTAAAAGTATCGATAGGAAAAAAGTAATCGAAGATTACTTTTTTCCTATGGATGCTTTTTCTAGATTCTTTTTTTTGTCCATCTTTGATTCCTTTTTTTCTAGATCTGATCCGCACCATAATTTTAATTTTTCCCATTGAAAAAAAATCAATGGCAATTTTCTTTTCTCTCCCCAGAAGGATTTTTCTAGGAAAAACGAAATCGCTATGCGATTTCGTTTTTCCGTCATATTTTCTATATTAAAATATGAAAAGATCGACGGAAAAAAGGAACATTTGATTCCTTTTTTTCTAGATTTTGTTATAAAACAGGAGGAATGGGATTCGAACCCATGGAGGTTGATTAAACCTCATCGCGTTTCAAACGCGACCGATTATAACCGGACTTTCGTACCCTCCTTTATTCATTAAATTTAAAATTTTTGTAATTATTTTACATAAATATAAATAATAAATAAATATTTAAGTTGTAAAAAGTTGGAGAAAATTTTAAAATTTAAATTTATTTTTTATTCTTATACATTATTTTCCAAAATTAGTCAAATAAATTAGAAAAAAATAGGTAATTGAAAAATAAAATCGGTAGGTTCCCTTTTTTACAACGACAAAAAAATACGTGTTTGCAAGAATTTTTTTTTATTACTCCCTTTTTGAGGAAACAAAGAGAAGAAAAAGTTCTTTTAGTTTATCCATTTAACTAAATTGATAGAGAAACTGCTAAAAAATAAAAATATTTCAAACTTAGATCACTAGAGGGGTAGTAGTAAATCCATAATTGAATTCCAAATAGATTTTTGTATTTTTTTAATTTATTACTATTCTTGAAACATTTTGTTGAATAAAAAAGCAGAGGAAAATCAAAAATACCTTCGTTTTTTTGATTAAAACAATTAGAATATCTTTAATATGATAAAATAAATATAACAAGAATAAAGTAAAAAATTAAAAGGTCGGCGAACTTAATTAGAATTACTATAGGATGTATGAAATACAAATTGTATTCAAGATTTTTATTTTCGAATGTGTAAGAAAACAAATTTACAATAAAGTATTTTGTAAATTAACGATATACATTATTAAAAAAAAACGAGGAAATAAGAAAACGAAAATAAAGATTAGAGGCACTACGCGAAGAGGCTTAACTTTTTTTTAATTGCGGCCTCGCTTGAAGCGAATGATCAATTTTTTGATAAAAATCTGGATCTTTCCATATTTTAATATGGAAAATATGACGGAAAAAATTTTCCCCTAGATCTTTCCATATTTTAATATGGAAAGATTGACGGAAAAACTAAATCGCTATGCGATTTAGTTTTTCCTAGAAAAAAAGTAATCGCCCCCGGGGAGAGAGAAGAAAATTGCCATTTTCACATCTTGGTCGATTTGAACCGGAGAGAATCGACCAAAAATGGCAATTTTCTTCTCTCTCCCCTTTGATTACTTTTTTTCGTCAATCTTTGATTTTTTTTCCGATGGATGCTTTTTCTATATTATTTTTTTACTAGAAAAAAAAATCTTTGATTTTTTTTTTGTCATAAAAAAGTAATCGAAGATTACTTTTTTCCTATGTTTGACCCCGATCGCGTTTTGGAGGCGATCATTCAAAATGATTGCCACAAAATAAGCAATCGGGGTCAAACCGTCGATCGAATCCGCACCAAGCATTTTGCCGGCGATACCATCACATAACTTTTTTTTTTGCGGATCAATGGGCATAATGCGTTCATTTTTCCCAAAATCAAAAGGAACGCATATGTAAAAATGCCCATTGATCCGCAAAAAAAAGGGGGCGAAGTGATGATATCATACCACAACCGGCAAAATTATGGTGCGGATCCGATCTGGAAAAAAAATTTCTGCTCTCTTCCCTTTGTAATTTTTTTTAATAAAAGCCTATTTTGTGGGTCCCTAGGATTATTTAGGATTGGAAAAGCTCAAAAAAAATTGTCAGGGTTTTTATACCAAGAGTTCTTATTAAAAAAATTTATTTCGTCGATTTTCATGTATCTTTATTTTCTTTTATCTATTGCCTCCCTTTTTTTATATTTTCCAGCCTTTCTTTATTAAAACAAAAATGATAAAAAAAGAAGAGAAATAAGACACGTCACAACGTACTAACTAATATCATATTGGTTTTGAGAACCATCAAAATAAGATTCCATTAATTGAATTTCTTTTTGTTTGTTTCTGGAACCAGGTTTCTATGGCAAAAAAAATTGTTTACAGAGTCCTGAATATTTTTTTCCATTAATGGAGATCCAAGTCAATAACATGTGGAGAATAAAATGAAAGCCTCGGCAATTTAGAAAACAAAAAAAAGAGATTGATATAGCTGGCAATCTAAATCCCTTTTTTTGTTTTCTAAATTTTTGTCTACGTATTTAATAGTATTTTGCATTCTCGGGATAACAAGAGTCGAACTTGTATAACTACCTCCCAAAGGTAGGGTCTTGCCATTAGACCATATCCCGATATTTTAATCGACTAAATTTAAATAAATTAGCGTTAGGTCAAAATTATGATATTAAAAACAATAATCGTTGTTTTTTTCCCTGGCAATTTTTTTGAAACTACAGCGGATTTCGATTTAAAATATCAAACTTTTTTAAAATTTTTTTTCAAATTTTAAAAATTTATTAAAAATTATAAATAGAAAATTTTATGTGGCAAAATTTAATAAATTTGTCAAATAAACGGTTAATTTCATGATTTAGTATTCTTTAAACTAAAAATACTATTGATGATTATATTTTTACTTTTAAAATATTATTTATTCAAAAAACTAAAAATAAAATTAAGCGATTATATTTAAAAAAAAAGAGGAATCTTTACTTCCTCTATTTTTTTTCATGTTCCATTTAAAAAGAAAAACGTAATTTTTTTCGGGAAAAACCGTCGACTTTTTACATCAAAAACCGCTTAACTTTTCCGGCGAACTAAATAAATAAAATAAAAAAATTGCCATTGTTTTTTTATTTTTCAATAGCGAAGGGCCACGAAAAGCAGTAGGCGCTGACAAAGGAGGATGAGAATTCTTAATACAAGGATCTTTATTCACATAATAATGACAATTTTTTCTTTATACTAAGTTGGGGCTATTTTTTAAAATTTAATATTATAAAATTTAAAGTCGAGTAAATTTTGATGTAAAAAAATGACAGAGAGAGAAGGGGGAGAAATTTTCTGAATATTAACTCGATCTTATTCAACTTACATCGTAAAAATATATATAAGCATGATGAAAAAAGAAGCGTTTTTTGGATTTTTGAAAACGTCTTTCCGTCTAACTTCTCTAATTGTAACCATAATGCAAAAATACTTGCCCAGGGAGAAAAAAGAAAATCGGCATTTTAGTATATATATAATATGCCCATGATACGGGTAAAAATACGGAAGTGATTACAAGTGTACAAAAGTCAGTTTTGATTAGTATAAGCTTATCTCGTCGGATTGTAAAAATTTCCAATTTTATTAGGGATTTTTACAATCCGACGAGATCAGAAATATTTTTTTAAAAAATAAAGAATTATTTGAATAAAATAATTCTACTTTCTAGAATAAATCGTAAGCATTTTTTAAAGATTACCTAACATGATTTTTTAAAGGTAGTCAGCAATTTTGGGAAAAATTGGAATCTCGTTTTTAATTGTAAGCAAAAAATATTTTTTAAATTTTTTTTCCGATGGATGCTTTTACGACCGAAAAAAAAAACGTAGGAGAATTGGCATATATGCTCCATCCGTCTTTTTCTAGTTTTTATTTTACTTCGATTCCTTTTTTCCGTCATATTTTCCATATTTTAAGCCCCAGGGGCATATGAAAAGATCTAGGGAAAAAGAAGCCTTGTTTGCAAGGCTTCTTTTTCCGTCAATCTTTCCATATTAAAATATGGAAAAATCGACGAAAAAAAGGAATTTAGAAAAAGCATCCATCGGAAAAAAAATCGAAGATTGACAAAAAAAGGAATCTAAAAAAAGCATCCATAGGAAAAAAGTAATCTTCGACTACTTTTTTCCTATGGATGCTTTTACGACGGAAAAAAAGAATCTAAAAAAAAAGAATCGAAGATTTCTTTTTTTTGTCAATCTTTGATTCCTTTTTTCCTAGAAATTTTTGTTTTTTTGACGGTTTTTTAACAGGGGAGAGTAGTGATTCGAAATGAGAAATTTGATTCTCTCTGTCAAATCACTTCCTTGTCAAAGGACCTAAATCGCGAACTCCCAATTTCATTTTTTCGAAATTTTAGTTTTTACAGTCCCGATAAAGGAGGAACCTAAAAAAACGAGAGTATTTTAATAATAAGGGCGGATAACGGGACTTGAACCCGCAATCTTTGCCTTCACAAGGCACTGAATTAACCAATTATACTATATCCACCATGAAATTTTAAAATCTGCGAATTTTAACTGTAGATAACAACAAATTTATGAGCATAAAGAACCATTGAAAAAAGCAAATGGATGAGGCATTTTTTCGCTTTTTTTAAAAAGCTTCATAATAATGTCGCGAAAGCCTTTTTATCTATTTTATTTCTAATAAAGCTTGGCTTTAATTTGGGTAAAGCCGAACTTCTTTCTCCGATGAACAAATTTAAGAACTTGAGAAAAAACGTTTTTTTTTCTTTCGTTTTTTCTATAATAAATCCATAACCAAAAGTTTATGAATTTTAGCAAAAAAGGTTTTTTAGCTTCTCTCCTATTTAGTATTACTAGGCATTTTTTATTCTTTTTACCAGTATTTTTTAATTGATAATAAAAATGATGAGCAAAGTTTCTACAAAAATAAAAATGCCTTTTTCATTTATTACTCTCATAAATAATAAGGGTTATTAGTATCATAAAATAATGAAATATTTTTTAATAACTTATTATTATATTTAATTATTCTAGATTAGTCAAATAAAAAACAATAAAAAATTTTTAATATTGTTTTTCAAATATTTTTCAATGTCTGGATGTACCATGGTTTTTGTACTCAATTTTTTTTATTAATATTAATAATAGAAAGATTATAAAACCTTATTATTAAGAGTATTATATTTATGGAAGAAAAGTTTTTTTAGTAAATTTCTTTTCTAGAAAAAAAAAATCTAAAAAAAAAGGAATCGAAGATTCCTTTTTTTTGTCAATCTTCGATTTTTTTTTTCCGTCGTAAAAGTATCGATAGATTAGAATCCCTACCCAGCGATCCCATGCAATAAATGGCATAGGATCATTCGATAGCCGGCAAAATCTAGAAAAAAAGGAATCGAAGATTCCTTTTTTTCGACGGGAAAAGAAGCCCTGCTTGCAGGGCTTCTTTTCCCCTAGATCTTTCCATATTAAAATATGGAAAGATTGACGGAAAAAAATAATCTTCGATTCTTTTTTTCCTAGAAAAAAAAAAGACGGATGAAGCTATATGCTCCATCCGTCTTTTTTTTTACGACGGAAAAAAGTAATCTTCGATTACTTTTTTCCGATCGATGCTTTTTCTAGAGAAACCTAGGTTTGACCCCGATCTTATCCGCACCATAGGAAAAAAGTAATCGAAGAGAAAAAAAAATGGGTCTAGGGAGAGAAAAAAAATTGCCATTTATACATATTGGTCGATTTGAACCATCTGGACCTGCGTATCGCAGGTCCCTTGAGATCATCGTCCACCAAAATTAAAAATTTTGGTGGAAAGGCTTAAAAAACTTACCATGTACGAAATTTTATGAATAAACAAAAGTTTTGAAGCAATTCTTTCGGTAAAAAAAAGGCCGCTCACTATTTTATAACTGACCGGCTTCACTTCAATAGATTTAAATAATGATTGAAATCTTCATTCTTGCAAGTAAAAATTCTTTTTTATCTTTCTCATTATACTAAAATAAAAGAAAAAGAGAAAGATAAAAAAAATTAATCATTTATTGTTATTTTTTATCAAGGAAAATAAAATGCCAAATAATTTTCTCTCTTTTTTTTTATGCATTTTGCAATAATATTAAGTATAAAACTGGTTGGCGAATTAATACCTTTTACACGGATATTGGATTGTTCAATTTTTTCAAATGAGTGATCGAACTAACTATTTTTATGGTTAATTTAATTTAAGAATGCAATATTTCTCCATCAATTTTGAAAGCTAAACCGACGGAAAAAAAATTAAAGATGCGGATGTCTATAAGACAAGTCATCTTGACATTTTTATCCATTCGAACCTGTAATATGTTTTTTTTCCTTAGGGGCTCATAATATTAATAATAACAGTCCGTTCCCTCCCTCGCTGAACCCCTCTTAGAGAGGGGTTCAGCGAGGGGGGGAACGGACTGTTATTATTAATATTATGGGCCCCGGTTCTTCTTTGCGGCTTTTAAAGCCTTTAATAATTTTTCAAGATCAACCATCAGCAGATCATAACAAAAAAAGAAAAAAAGGGAATCATGTGCAGAAATCATATCTTTTGTCTACTTTTAAAATGTATTAAAATGATCATGGTGTCTTATATAAATAGAAAATTTTTACAATGTTTACTCGCTGAAAAAACGACCGCAGACGTTTTTTCCATATTTTATCGTGAAGCATTTTAAAAAAACATTATATAAAAAGGCAAATAAATGGTGAAAATTTTCTTTTAAGGTTTGCTATAATAAAATATATATCTATGTATTAGCAATTTTTTTGAAAATTACAACATATTTGCGTTATTTTGTTTTTAATTGCGAGTTCCTTTAATTTTTACAAATTTTTAAATTATGCTTCGTTAATTGTTATTTATGTTATTCCCAAAAAAAGCGTAAATGCTTTTCTCAAAAAAAAGGAATAACATCATTATAATGTACCAAACTCCTCTATTATAAGAGTTTTTTAATGCAGATATATTCTTTAATAAACAAATTAATATACCTACTATCAGATTTGAACTGATGATAAACCGCGTATGAAACGGTTGCCTTGACCACTAGACTAAGTAGGTATTTTTAATACGAACAAAATTTATGTAAAAGCTAGTAAACCCTAAAAAAGTTAAGATTCCAAAATAGTAAGATCTTGAATACAAACTAATCGAATATTAGTATGTTTATGCATAATAATTTATGCATTTTTAATTAAACCATTTTATTAAATATTCTTTCTATTGAAGGCTAAAAATTATATCTATACAATGGTTTAAGTTTTAAAATATATTATAAAAAAGGAAAAGTTACCATCCATTTTTTTCAAAAATGGAAAGCCTAGAACAAACATTAAAATTTATTTTTACCTTTTTATATTTACGTTTAGTTTTGTCCGTTTCAAAGGGCCGATTGCAAATAAGCGGGGCCATAAAGACGAGGGGTCCCTGCCGTCAAGAAATTGCTGGGATATTTTGGAAAAATATTTCATAAATGCAAAAAGACATCTAAAACCCTAGGACTAATTTTTAAATGGTTTCAGGTATCACCTGAAAACGATTCACTTGCTGGGGGAGGACGCTCTTTTGCTTTTTAAAATTAAGCAGCTATAAATTAATTTGTAAGTATTTTTTATCATGGGAGTCTGTTTTGCTCATTTTAAAAACAAAAAGTATTTTTTCTAAAATTACACATTATATTTAGCGCGACATTATTCCTACATCAAAATCTCTTTCCCAAATAAATTTTGATGTTTGTGGTTACTTTTTTGCGTCGGTTTCTTTAACCGAAAAAGAGGATGATTTTGCTGTAAAACTAATGCCAAAAATATTTATCTTTTATATAAAAAACCGAGGGGAAAATTTTAATTTTTCCCGTCAAAAAAAAATCGATCCATATTTTAATATGGATCGATTTTTTTAAGTTTGTTTATCTGTAAAAAAATTCTTGATAAAACGTTTTATTTAAGGCTTACAAATTGGTTATAATTTCTTCATTTTGATTAAATTTTTTGAATAAATTTAACGACGAAGAAAATAACTCAATGAAAAAAACAAACAAGGGGGAGCCCGCGATTTAAATATTGCGGGCCCGTATGCACACCAATCGACAAATTGGGGTCCTCGTTTTGTTTTTTTTTTTTTTTCATCGGTTTATCTATCATCCCTTGATTATGCAACTAGATAAACCTTACTTGTTTAATTTTTTTTATGACGAAAAAAAGAAAATAATCAAAAAGGAAAAAAATGATTGACAAAAATAATAAATATTTATTAGATTTTAACATAGTATTATTTAAATTTATAAAATTTGTCAAAATTTTAAAATTTGCTTAAAATCAAGAAAGATTAAAAAAATCAAATTTTTTAGATAAAAAGAGCAAAAAAAAATACGAACCAAATCTATAATCAGAAGTAATTTCTTTTATGGAAGGAAAAGTGTTCTTGATGACCCGCGATTGATTTTTTTATCGCGAGTCCTTATATTTTTAAATATTCAGGGGAAAGGGGCGAATAGCCATTAGTTTTTTTATTAAGAAAGCAACCGTAAATTATGAAAAACTAAGATTTCGGGACAACAAAAAGAAAATTGACAAGTCTTTTTTCACGTCTGCCCCTGTCGTTTTTGTGACCAGATCTGATCCGAACCATAGGAAAAAAGTAATCGAAGGGAAAAAAAAATTCCTTTTTTTGTCCATCTTCGATTTTTTTTTTCCTTCGATTCTTTTTTTTCGTCAATCTTCGATTTTTTTTTTCCTTCGATTTTTTTTTCCGATGACCATTTTAAGCTGGAAATATCTTCATCTGTGGGTACAAAAACGACGTGGGCGTAAAAGAAAACAAAGATATTTTAATTCATTGGGGACCGCGATCTGTTTTTTAGTATTATTTAAGACTTAAAACACCTCAAATAATCTTATTTGCCCAAGACTACTATTAAAAGCCCTATCAATAAATGATCCCGGCCTTTGCAATTTTTTTCCCTTTTTGCCCGAATAGTACTTTTTCCTTGGAATGGCCATTTATACATTTGCATTCATCTGACATAGGAGAATGAATGCTTTATGGCCATTCCAAGGAAAAAGGGCTTTCCACTAAAAATTTAGGTGGAAAGGCTTGAAAAAAAGATTTAAACAATTGTAATTATATTGGTATTTATTTTTTCTCCTTTAGTGAGTAATTTTATTATTTCTAGAGGTATGTCTGTCTATTTAAATAAAAAAAGAATATGTTATTCTTTAATTAAAACAAATTAAAGAATAATTTATTACATAAATTATTTTTAATTTTTATTGGAGAAATGGCCGAGTGGTTTAAGGCGAAAGCTTCCTAAGTTTTTGAAGATTTTTATCTTCCGAGAGTTCAAATCTCTTTTTCTCCTATAATTAAAGTTATTTAAGACTAATTGCGAATTGTTCCCTTCGAATATTTTTTTACAAATGGACATTTTAAATGGATTCATATTATTATTGGTTACCTATTATTACGGGTTTTTTCAATTAAAATTACCAAATTAAATGAGAAATGATTATATATAAGTATAAAGTGCTTATCCAATCAGATATGTTTAGTTTAAGAAAATGAATATTTGGCACGATTATGTTAAAAGTGATTATCTTTACTAATCATCTTCAACACGATCGTGCCAAAAATAGCTTATAATAAAAGTTCTGAAGAATATTTGTTTTATGTGCATTAAATAATGTAAAAAAACGATTAATACGCGGTTTATTTGTGAACAAGGGTAATCAAAAATGAATAATGTTATGTATGTGATTATAAATAATGTGATATTTTTAACAAATTCGTTTGTTATTTTTTTTGATAAAAAACGCATCAATAAAAAAATAACAAAAGAGGAGTCGCAATTTTTTAAATTGCGGAAAATATCTTATCTATCAAGGAATATGATTTTCATAGTTACGACATTTCGCTCAAAATTGAAAAATGCTCGAATTTGTGATTTATAAAAGCTTTCTTATAAAAAATACGCAAAACCTTAATCAATATGACGGAAGTCCACAGGACAAAGATATAATTAATTTATGGGAGAGAAAAGAATGAGAATACGAAGAAATATTTTTTTCCATTAAACAGGAAAAAGGGAAAATTTACGTCAAAAACAAAGATTAAGCTAGCTGCTAGAGCCCGCCATGATTTAAATGGAGGACCCAAAGAGCTCGTTCCACTTTTTCTCCGGAAGCGCGACGTTTTTCCTAAATATTTGCGAAAAAAGGCAAAAATTGGATTGAGCGCGTTTTGAATGTTGAAAAATATAGAAGAGCGCTATGTTTTTTTAAAAGCAAAAGAAAAAATCAAAGTAGGAAGGGAGGCCCGCCATCTTCGCTTTTTTTAAAATGGCGAACTCCCGTTTCGCGACCGTAACAAAAAGACTAGAGGAAAAAAAGCCCTGCTTGCAGAGCTTCTTTTCCCGTCTAAAAAAATAAATCGACGGAAAAAAAAATCGAAGATTGACAAAAAAAAGGAATCTAGAAAAAGCATCGATAGATTTCTTTTTTTCTAGGAAAAAAGAAATCAAAGGGGATCGAGAAGAAAATTGCCATTTTTGGTCTATTCTCTCAGGTTCAAATCGACCAAGATGTGAAAATGGCAATTTTCTTTTTTCTCCCCGGGGGCGATTCCTTTTTTCCGTCAATCCATATTCAAATATGAAAAGATCGACGGAAAAAAGAAATCAAAGATTGACAAAAAAAAATAATCTCGAAAAAGCCGCCATAGGAAAAAAGTAATCTTTGATTACTTTTTTCCGTCGTAAAAAAAAAGACGGATGGAGCATATAGCTTCATTCGTCTTTTTTTTTTCTAGATTTTGCCGGCGATCGAATGATCCCATGCCATTTATTTCATGGGATCGCTGGGTAGGGATTCTAATCGAGGGCTACTTTTACGATGGAAAAAAATCTAAAAAAAAAGGAATCGAAGATTCCTTTTTTTGTCAATCTTCGATTTTTTTTTCCTTCGATTCTTTTTTTTTTAGATTTCGTTTTTCCGTCATAAAAAAAAGAATCTTTGATTCCTTTTTTTCGAGATTTTATCATCACCAAGAATGTTACAATCTAACTTACAAGGCTTTTTATTGCTGATTTTTGCATTGAAAAATCGGAAGAGCGAGTCAAAACTTTTACTTGCAAGGATTTTTTTTATTTCATTTTTTTTCTAGGAAAAAAGTAATCTTTGATTACTTTTTTCCTAGAAAAAAAATGAATTGCGCAAAGCAATCCTTTCTTTCGGTAGATCTTCCATATTAAAATTAAAATAGCCACAGGGAAAAAAATTAAAGCTTTAATTTTTTTCCCTGTGGCTATTTTAATTTTAATATGGAAAGATTTAAGGAAAATTTATTTTTTTCTTCCTTTTTTTTTATATCAAAAAAGATCTAGAAAAAAATAAATCTTTGATTCCTTTTTTTATGACGGAAAAAAAGAATCTTCGATTCTTTTTTTCCTAGAAAAAAAATAGTCTAGAAAAAGCATCCATAGGAAAAAAAATCTTTGATTTTTTTTTCCTATGGATGCTTTTACGAAGGAAAAAAATCTAGAAAAAAGGAATCTTCGATTCCTTTTTTTCGACGGGAAAAATTAAAATTTTCCCCTAGATCTTTCCATATTTTAATATGGAAAGATTGACGGAAAAACGAAATCGCATCGCGATTTCGTTTTTCCTAGAAAAAAAGGAATCATAAATCAAAAAGACAAAGCGATTTATAATTTCAAAGAGCTTAAGCTTACTAATTTGAGCTGATTAGAATGAGAACATTATTGACAAATTAACAATCTCCATTGGACGTCGTTAATTCCAAGGTTAATCTTGCTAATTCTAAGGTTAATATAGCTAATTAAAATTGGTGGCGTTGTTTATTTTAATTGGCAGTGCCACAGATTTTTTAAAGTGTATTTAAAAATGAAAACGAGGACACCAATTGATCAATTAGTGTCCATAGGGGCCCGCGATTATTAAATTGCGGGCTCCCTCTTATTTAGCTTTTGCTCCATAACGACTACGAGAAGTTTTTCGATTTTTAACTCCTGCAGTATCTAAAGTTCCACGAATTATTTGATATCATACTCCACTAAGATCTTTAACACGACCGCCTCTTACAAGAACAACCGAATGTTCAGATAAATTATGTCCCATACCAGGAATATAAGCGGTTATTTCGGTATTAGAAGTTCCAGATAGTCGAACACGAGCTACTTTTCATAAAGCGGAATTCGGTTTTTTAGGAGTAGTAGTGTAAACTCAAATACATACTCCTCTTTTTTGTGGACTTAAAGTCAGCCCGCCATTTCTGACGAACTGCTCTCCAAAACCGTACGTGATACTTACGCATCATACGGCTCCTCGTCCTTAACGCACTATTCGGTGCACACCAAAATTTGGGACAATTAGTTTATAAATTTCATGAGTATTGAATTTATGAATTTATCTAGATATTCTTCTGTCCATAATTAAATTTCTTTAACTTTCTTTGATTCTTCGAGCTGTTATGCACTCTTTATTGGATTGCTGCTTCTAAGCATACCAAAAAATCTAAGATTGTAAGAAAGGAATAAAGAATTATTCATTTTTATTCGCTTTTAATTCGGCTAAAAAGTCCATTTCAAAAAATTCATTTTTATGAAGCTCGTCATGACAATGTAAGTGTACTAACCATTTGAATTGTGGGTTTTCTCTTTTGGGATGGGTCTTTTTTAATGTATGATGAACTTCCAGAACGTCATCCGGGTGAAATTTATGTAGACACCATTTACAGACGCCATTTTGACGGTTAAATAGGTTTGTGGTAGATTTTTTTAATTTAAAGTTACCTATTTTGTTTGCAGTTTCTCGGTTATATGGGGAATAACTATCTTTTATGATGATTTTATTAAAGCCTTCGGTTTTTCTATGACGATGAAAGGGAAGAACTCAATAATAATATCCATGTTCAAAACAAGCAAAAATCCATTTGACTTGTTTATGTTGCATGAAATATTTTCTCAGAGCTTCATATCATTTCATATTTCCATGTCTTCAATAAACCCATCCTTTTAGCATGTTAAAGAGTCGAGTGTCGCAATTATTAAAAATCTCTTTATTTCATACATATTTATAATAGTTTGTCCAACCTTGTATCATTGGGGATAATATTCCTATAAGTCTTGCCTGAGACATCCCTTTTGAACGTTTAATTGTCATATGGAGATCTTTCATATGGGACAAGTAATTGGAGTTGGCCGGCATTGTTCTGAGATTCAAATAGGATTTTTCCTTTGCCCCTCGACCTTGATTTTTTGCAGATTTCATATTTTTGGAGGCTTTTGATTCCACTAGGTGAAAGTAAAAGCCAAGAAATTCCAATCCAGCTTTTATTTTCTTATTATTGTAGTTTACTTCATACATGGAATTTCGGATAACAGTTTTTTCCTCATTTAACTCTAGCCCTATTTCGAAAAGAAATTCAGAAACGAGTGCTTTTGTTTGTTCAATAATTTCTCTGGACGGATGTATAAATACAAAATCGTCTGCGTATCTTACAAAGGCTAACGATTGTTTTTTAAATTTTTTGTATTTAAGATTTCCGAAGTTAGGGTTTTTAGTTAATGCATAATTATGCATTCCATGCAGGGCAATATTACATAATAATGGAGAGATTACCCCGCCTTGCGGAGTTCCTTTATCATTTGTTTGGGGGCTAGGTGAAATATCTAGATCTAGGATTCCCGCTTTTAGCCATGCCTTAATTTGATGGGTGATAGTTGGGGAGGTATTGACTTTTTTCAAAAGTTTTTCATGATTTATCCGATCAAAACATTTACGAATATCTGCGTCTAGAATGAATTTCTCTGAATTTCATAACACCCCCCAAAGTCATGTTACCGCATGCATGGTGCTTCAACCAGGACGGAATCCATAACTTGTTCCTTCGAATTGGGCTTCCCATTGCGGTTCTAAGGCTAGTTTGACTATGGCTTGCTTCACTCTATCTTTGATAGTAGGAATACCAAGAGGTCTCTTTTCCTTTTTGCCCGGTTTTGAGATCCAAATTCGCCGGATTGCACTCGATTTTCCATCAATTGATACGGTATTGGCTAAATTTATACGCTGTTTTGAATTGAGTTTTTTTACTCCATCTACTCCTGTCGTTCTCTTCCCAAGATTTTCTTGAGTGACCCGTCAAATTGCTAGTAACTTTGCTTCTTTACTTTCAATTAAGGAATTTTGTAATTCATATACTCAACCTATTCTTCCCTCTTTTGATGCCTCAAAAATTTCACATTGCAAATTATTAACTATGTTACCTATCCGAGTCCAATTTTGATTATTCCATTCGTTTAACTTATTCATTTCCTTAATCTTGTTCGTTAATTACATTGATTAAAATTCCTGATAGACAGATGCAGGCATATTTAGCCATGGTGGAAGCCATCTTCTTCTCCGAAATGAAACAATCGAAAGTAGGAGAAATTGTAATGTAGAATTTTTCGATAATTGCTTCAAATTTTTCCGGAGGAATTAAAACTTTTCCACCTTGGCTTTTAACCTCAACGATATCACCTGTAAACAATTGAGAGTATTGAGAATCAATGTAACCATATAACGATTCTTTGACGTTTTTTTTAGCTTTCGCTACGTCCTTTGATTCTTTGAGAATTGTGGGTGCGTTATCCCCGGGATGTATAAATGAGCTATCCTTGGTAATCGATTTGAATCTGGTAACTAGGCTAGCTGAGAATGAACTTGCAGACTTAAATCTTTTTTTGGGCCGTGGTCTAATCTCTCTATTTATGGGGCCTCTTATGACAAAAATCGATTTCTTTACTCCTGATCTTTCAACGCCTCGGTAGGCGTTGAAAGATCAGGAGTAAAGAAATCGATTTTTGTCATAAGAGGCCCCATAAATAGAGAGATTAGACCACGGCCCAAAAAACTAATAAAATTTTATTTGTTTAAGGCCACCACTATGCCTATTTTAATCTCTTAAACCTTCCAAGCTTATTCGACCTGGTTACAGTTAAGAAGGCTGAATTATCTTAAGGTATAAGAGTTGTCATCTCTTATAGATAATCGCCGGGTAGTGGATCGTACCCTATATATTATATGCCGGGTAGGCTACTTTATGTTCTTTCCAATTATATGAACCAAAATTAAATATATCCTTTAGAGGATAATTATTTCTTTTATTTTCCATTAATTGGGAAGATGATGTAGAAATATATAGTTTCTGAACGTTCCTCTGAGATATTTAAGCTAATTTAATAAGCCTTTCTTTTTTTTTTTTTTTAATTATATAATTAACGAAAAAAAAAAAAAAAGGTTTCTTTCGATTTATTAAATTTTTTCAATAATAATATAAATTGTTTAAAATCTAAATTTCATAAGAAAATTGAAATTTAATAAATTTATTTATTATTTCCAATTAGGTACCCTCATTTAATCCAGGATTAGAATAAGTCATTAGCCTGGCTTGACAGACTAATATTCTTACTAAAGATATAAATGAACTACTTCAATTTATATATAATCCGACTGTATTTAGTCTATCGGGGCTCCTTAGTCCGGAGAGTTAAGGCTCCCATCTTTACGAAAATATGGATGGAATTACCCCGATTATTTAATTGCTGGACTTTTATTGCTGACGAATTTCTAAAGAGATAATAGATTAAATGAAAAGAATTCTTTAGAATAATTCAAGGTTCATGTGATCATTATACCTGATGGGCTATTTATTTCCAAGAATTATCATATTCCCATTTCTTTTGATAATTCTTACTTTCGTTATCCCTGCTTCAGAATTAAAAACTACCAATTTTTAACCTGAGGGATAGGATTTTAGTCAGACTTAAACCGCAAAAATCATAAATTTATTAAGAAAGAATTAATAAGTTTACTATTTGCATACCTCAGAAGTTGACAATATTGACGAGCATTGTCTTTAATCTATAATTCACTGAAAACACTAGCGACATTGTCGTTAGTATTTAATAAAATTTTTAATTAAAAACGTTCCGCACCAAGCATTTAAAGCTGGAGATCTTAATTTTTTTGTTTTTATTTTTTTTCTTGCTTTTCGTACTAATTGTTGTGTTGTTGGCATTTTTCAGTTTAATTTTTTTATATTTAGATAAACACTAATAAATGTGATAATTTTTTTTTTGTTGTGCAAAATAACAAGCTAGGTAATAACTAAAAAAAAATTGAAATATATTATCGTTCTTTCTATTTTGGGAAAAAAATTTTAACAAAAAGTCTTTTGCTTTTTAACACTAAAAAATTGGTTTATTACCTTCATTATTTAGTAGTAACATTAGACGTCTTTACTAATTGATAAAATTTTACTTGACCATAAATCTCTTATTTACTAATACCTAATTTCAACTAATTTCGAGTGAAATTCTACTACTGGGAACCATAATTTTTAAAAAAATTGATTTGGATGTCCTCATTCCTGCTTGCAGGAATTCTTTTTCCCTAGGTTTATCATAATCAAGGGATGACATGGCCGGAGATACCATATAGGGTATGGTATCATTCAATAACCGGCCAAATCATCCCTTGATTATGATAAACCTGGGCTTTTTAGTAAGAGTTTTTTAAAAGTGATTTGATTATCAATGATAATAGCATTTTATTATGCTTGTGCGCAAAAGCCATTGATTTTTTCAAAAAATACTCGAAAAGATAGTGAGTAAATTTATTTTGATGGGGAATGTGTGGTAATTTAAAAGACCGCGCATTTTTTTTTTCTCGATTTGGTTTCAGGGAGAATTCCTGATGGGAAAAAAAGAGGAAAAAAAGCTTTTCAATTATATTATAGATATAAGAGCTTTTCGCGAATTTTTTTGAATAGAAAAAATTAAAAAAATGTGCCGCGATTTCATGAAATCGCGGCATCAATAAAGCAATTTTAAAAATTGCCTTTTGCCTTTGATCTTTTCATGTGTTAATCTGGAAAGATTGACGAAAAAAAGAAAACAAAGGCAAAAGGGGAGGACCGCCATTTTTTTTTCTGGCTAAAAATGGCGGTCCCTGACAGACATCCAAATTTATTTGGATGTCCTCATCAATGCTTGCATGGATTTTTTTACCTACGGTTTTACCCCGAAGGGGTAAAACCGTAGGTAAAAAAAATTTAATTAATAAAATAAAGGGGAGCCCGCTATTGTAAAAAATAGCGGGCCCCTACGGACATCAAAGGGAAGAGAGAAGAAAATTGCCATTTTTGGTAGATTCCTTCAGGTTCCAATCGACCAAGATGTGAAAATGGAGAGAAAATAGAAAATTGCCATTTTTGGTAGATTTTCTCAGGTTCCAATCGACCAAGATGTATAAAAATGGCAATTTTCTATTTTCTTCCCGGGGCGGGCAATAAAAACGGGGGCGATTCATTTTGATGTCCTCGTTCAAAAAAAAAGCGTCCACAATTACAAGATAAACCTTTACTTAAATTAGAAAAAAAAAATTTGTAAAAAAGAGAGAAAGAGGACCCCAGCCAGAATCGTCTTTCTCTCTTTTGGTTTAGGAAAAAAAGAATCAAAGGGGCAATTCTCTTTTTTCCCTAGATCTTTCCATATTAAAATATGGAAAGATCTAGGGAAAAAGAAGCCCTGCAAGCAGAGCTTCTTTTCCCGTCGAAAAAAAGGAATCTAAAAAAAAAAGAATCGAAGATTCTTTTTTTTTTAGATTCCTTTTTTTCTAGATTTTTCTCTCAATTAAAGATAATTCGAAAAAAATAGTGAAAAAGTTAAAAAAACCACAACAATATAAAACAATAATATTAAATTTATAATATATTTTTAATCATTTTTTGTCGACGACAAAGAAAAAAGTTTTTTCTACCATCAACTAAAAAAATAAAATTTATAAACTTTTGGAATTCGTTAATGCTAAAAACACCACCACTAATGGTCCCACTGCTACTACTAAAAATAGAGAAAATAATTGTAAAAAGGTTTCCATACGCGTTTAGTTAAAATTTTGTTTAGATTTTTTCTTTCTTTTATTTTTTATCACTATTTTAAATATCTCGAATATTATTTTAGTCTATAAATTCACGGGGGTTCGTAGATAAATGGTGATAAAAAATAAATAAAAATTTTTATTTTTTTTTGATCTTATCCGCATCTTGGTGCGGATAAGATCGACGGTTTTAGCCTGATCGCGTATTTCGAGGCAATCATTTTGAATGATCGCCTCGACAACTCGATCGGGGTAAAACCCAGGAAAAAAAGGAGCTAAGGACCTAAAAAAACATTTTCCATAAAATTAATAAGTTTAAAAGAAAATGCATCCGAAAAATCATTGCAAACACATAAACATCAAGAAAGTTGGATATTTATAGCCAACCATTTATGGTAAAAAAGTTGGTTATAAAGACCCAACTTTTTTTTGATAGGAAAAAAAACGAGGGTCTCGGCCATTGATGGTCGAGACCCATTGGAAAAGAATTAAGGGCCCGCAATACATTAAATTGCGAGCCCCCAATTTTTTTTGCTTTTCGCCCGAATAGGACTTTTTCCTTGGAATGGCCATTTATACATTTGCATTCATCTGACATAGGAGAATGAATGCTTTATGGCCATTCCAGGAAAAAAGGGCTTTCCACCAAAATTTAAAATTTTGGTGGAAAGGCTTTAAAAATTAAAGAGACACGCAATAAAAAATAGCGTGTCTCAAAATTTTAGGTAATCGTTTCTTTTCAATGTATCGCGGAAGAACACTAAAAATTTCCGAAAGATCTACTTATATAAAGGCAAAAACGATGGTCATAACTGGCTGCGGTTGGTCAGTTAGAAATAAAGCCTCAAAATTGACGCGAGCATCAATTTTGGGTCTCCATTATTTAATAACAATTTTTTAATTTATCCGTGGGTCTCTATAAAAATCTTGAAAAAATTTTCCGGCAATTAAAAAATAGTGGGCTCCCCTTTTAAAATTTTCCTCTTTTAAAACCGTCAAGGCATGCAATTCGTAAAAAAATAACGTGAATAGTAAAGCAGGTTTCTCGATTTTTTTTTTAGATTGATCAATCTGATGCCATTAACTGTATTTTTATTTAATGTATTAAAATTTCTTTTTTTGTTAGAAACGAAAGAAAATGACGAGTGGTAAGTTGAAGTATCAACGTCTCCGTTGTGCTTTGCTAAGTTTTAAAAAATTGGCGGAACATCTCTCTTTTCCGATTTTTTCTTTTTTTATTAATGGAAAAGAAGAAGACAATTTGACTTTCAAGTTCACCAGTACTTTATTTTTTATGAAGAACGCTCGTTTAGAAATAGACTCAATATGATGAAAATACCGATCTTTTTTCAAAAAAAAAGGTCGTAAAAACAAATATTAATAGTTGTTTTTTTAATGAAAAAGGTCGTAAAAACAAATATTAATAGTTGTTTTTTTTTAATGATGTGTCGATTATATAAATTTAAAAAAACATTAAATTTTTTATCGCGAATCTCCAGCTTTTTGTTTACTTGAACTTGCATATAAAATAATTAAAAAAGCCGAAGGTATAATAATAAATAAAACCGTTGCTAGTAATCCTAAAATATTTATTTCCATAAAATTTTGTTCGATTTTTTATTTTAAATAGTTAAAAATATCTATTTAGACCTTTTTTAATCACTTTCAGTAATCGTATACAATATACTTTATTAAAAGGGACAAAAAGGTTATTTTTATATAACGGTGCTATAAGGTTTTACTAAAGTAAAACCATAGTCCTTTTAATATTTTAAAAATTATTTTCCTCCTTTATTGAAAAAAGAAAATGATCGTAAAAAAAAAGCGTATGAATAATTTTAAATGTCAACTTTGAAGCGTACTTCTAAATTTCTTTACTTTTTTATTAATCCATCTTTTATTAAAAAATTTATTATTTAAACAACATAAAGCAAAAAAACAGGGAAGACCATCATATTTGCATGGCGGTCTCCGACGAACATTCAAATGAATTCATTTGGATGTCCTCGTTTTTTTCAATTTGAAAAGTTGTCCAGTCTTAAACTTTTTTGTACAAATTCTTGACCAACGAGGTTAATAAATAAAAGAATGCGTCGGAAAGAACAAAGTTTCTGAAGAAACGAGGTAACTAGAAAAGAAAATTATAACCCTGACCATTCTTCTATAACGGGTCGTCATTTTTTATTATCATAAAAGAAAATAATAATAAGAGGAGTTCGTTCTATTTTTATTTGAACTAAGCAAGTAAATAAAATTTTTGCCAGCAAGTATAAGGATATCCAAATAAATTTGAATTTTTGTTGTAGCCCGCCTTAACCTAAAATATTACATGCAAGGATATATATATAAGGACATTAAAATAAATTTGGATGGCTTTTGAAAAAAGCAGCAAGAAGGTAAATAAAATGATATGACATTTTCCTTGATTACCAAGAAAAGCTTTGATTTGTCACTACTTTATGTCGCGTTCTTTTCATTTAAAATTGAGAGTAGCGAGGAAGAATTCTAGAAAAAAAGAAATCGAAGGAAAAAAAAAATCTCGAAAAAAAGGAATCTAGAAAAAAAGGAATCGAAGATTCCTTTTTTTCGACGGGAAAAGAAGCTCTGCAAGCAGAGCTTCTTTTCCCCTAGATCTTTCCATATTAAAAGATGGAAAGATTGACGGAAAAAAAGAATCGAAGATTCCTTTTTTCCAATGGTGGGGATAAGATCTAGAAAAAAAATCAAAGATTACTTTTTTCCTATCGATTAGTGTCCGTCGGGGCCCGCAATTTAAAAATCGCGGGCTCCTCCTTTTTTTTTACGATAACAAATTTTTTTTTGATGTATTTAGGTCTAGTTGTTTTGAAGTTTTCATGAGCATTTTTCATGAAAATTTATTTTTGTCAAAAAATTTGTATTTATATTTCATAGTATTTAGTATAATAACTCGAAAAAAAACTTTCAAATAAACATTTTATTTTTTTTGTTTATCTGTTTATTTTTTATTCAATAATGAGCTACTTTTTGTAAAAATATATGGAAAAATTATGATACAAGTTAACATATTACTAAAAAGTCAAGAGTCAAAAAATTTAATTGAAGAATGCATACATTTTGATTAATGACCCTCTGAGTAAGTTAGTTAGAAATTCGTTTTTTTTTTTAAAAAACTTACAATTGATTGTAAGCCATTATAGACAAAAATATTTGCCGATAAGCGTTTTTTAAAGTACAAAAAAGCGAAAAAGAAAATGTGTCCTCTATTCATTTCCATTATTTCTAATGAAAATGAATAAAAAATTACTTACTAATAAGTATGAGAACATCTAAATAAAATTAGCTATCTGTTAGAGCCATCCATCATGGAAATTAATTTATAGCAAAGCAATATGTTTACGAATATCCAAATTTATAAAAAAAAGGGGGGGACACTCAATTTATTGCGTGTTCTAAACGCGATTTGCCCTTTTCGAACTGGCTTTTTATGTCTTTTTTCATTAAAAAAAGGAAGAGGAAGTTTTTGTTAAGTTTAACTAAATGTGATAGGCTCTCTGGATATTCATAAAAAAAAAAAATAACTCTCCTCTTTTTTCTATTTGAGGCACAAAAGGAAAGAAATGCCTATTTTTTTTTTCTTATCCATTATTTTCGTTTTTGACGAAAAAAGGGGATGACTGCCATTTTTTAACGCTCCTCGTTAGGCTCCACCAATTTTTTAGAATTGGCGGAGCGAGGAAAAATCCTAGATCTTTCTATATTAAAAGATGTAAAGATTGACGGAAAAAAGGAATCGCAGGAAAAAAAATCTAGAAAAAAAGGAATCAAAGATTCCTTTTTTTCTAGATTTTTTTCCGTCGTAAAAGTATCGATAGGAAAAAAGTAATCTTCGATTACTTTTTTCCTATCGATGCTTTTTCTAGATTCCTTTTTTCCTATGGTGAGGATAAGATCTTTATATGTGGTCACAAAAACGATGTGGGCGTAAACGAAAACCACCAATTGGGTATTTTCAGACATTTTCCGATTTGACATAGGAGAATCGGAAATATTAGTGGTTTTCTTTTACGACGGTTTTTTTTCGTTTTATTTCACCGATTATCAAATATTTTTTTAAAAATTCCTCGTTTATTAAATAATCTTTTGAAATTCATTTATTTCATGAAATTGCTAAGTAGGTAATATAAACGGAAGGAAAAAATAATTTTACTTCTATAACAAAATCAAAAGATAACAGACCCCAATCGACAAAATTTATTTTGGAAATAGATTTCATTAATGGAGAAACCTAAAATTATTGCTAGCGATAAAAAAAGCGAAATTCGCTTTTTTTATTTTTACTCTTGATAGGAAGAGAAAAAAAAATAAAACAACTTTAATCTTTTTTTTTTCTGAGATTCTTCGAGGCTTATGAAAAGCCTAAAAAAAAACAGGGCATGTGTAATGAGGCCTCTACCAAAATAAATTTTTCGAATTTGGCTTCTTCTCATTTCTTTATTACAAAAGCCTAAACAAGCTTCCCTTTATAAAAGAAAGGAAGTCTGGTTGCAAGGTATTCAATGTCCTCTTTTTTTTCTCCTTTGTTTTTTATAAATTATCTAACAGTGTTAACGAAAAATTTAATAAAAAAAATATTTCAAAAAGTAGATTTTTTATTACATATTTCAACATGACATGTAAAATAAAAATACGATGACAAAATATGAGTCAAAGCGCTTCTTGAATTAAAGAATAATGACAATTTACGGAATGCTTTGACTAGATTATATAATCACCCTAATTTTGCCGGTTATCAAAGGATACCGGCAAAATTCGGATAATTATATAATCTGGATCTTTCCATATTTTAAGCCCCAGGGGCATATGGAAAGATTTACGAAAAAAAAATCTCGATCTTTCCATATTTTAATATGGAAAGATTGACGGAAAAACGAAATCGCATAGCGATTTCGTTTTTCCTAGAAAAAAAGGAATCTAGAAAAAGCATCGATAGGAAAAAAAAATCTAAAAAAAAAGGAATCGGAGGAAAAAAAAAATATAGAAAATTCTTGCAAGCAAGAATTTTTTTTTCGTCGTAAAAGCATCCATCGATTAGAATCCCGACCCAGCGATCCCATGCAATAAATGGCATGGGATCATTAGATCGCCGGCAAAATCTAGAAAACGAAAAAGACGGAAAAAAAATCGAAAAAAAAAGAATCGAAGGAAAAAAAAAATCGTCAATTTTTTTTTTCCTTCGATTCCTTTTTTCCGTCATAAAAAAAGGAATCAAAGATGGACAAAAAAAAGAATCGAAGATTCTTTTTTTTCGATTCCTTTTTTTCTAGATTTTTTTAGCTGATTGTAAAACCTTATCAAAGCTTCTGGATGTAATATTTTACTTCAATATAGGAATAAAATTATAAATGTCAAAAAATTATTTTTGACCAATCTTTGTTTTTTCATGCCTAAAAAAAATCAATCGACATGTAAACACTACCTCTTAAGCTTTTCTCTTTTTTGACCTTTTTCATTTAAAAAAATCTTTGAGTTTTTCTCGTACCTATTTTGTTAAAAATGTAAAGACAAAACAGTGAAGGGGATAATTTTTTTCGTTTTTATATTGATTTATTTCAATTGAAAAATCTTGTATTCCTTAATAGATTAAGAAGAAGCTCCATATGCATGTAATGAAGACCCAAAAATACCTAAAGAAACGCCAAAAAAATTAAAAAATAAAAAAATTAAAGCAAAAAAACCAACAAAATGAGACACGTTTGTTAGATTTTTATATCTACAATGTAAATATAATGCTATTATCAGCCAATTAACCATTGAGCAGACTTCCTTAATGTCCCAACTCCAATAAGAACCCCAAGCTGAATTAGCCCATACTGCACCACTTAGAATTCCTAATGTAAATAACGGAAACCCTATTCCAAACAATCGATAGCTAATTTGATCTAAAGTTATGGAAAATGCATTTTGATTCATTTGGCGTTGTTCTGTTCTAACCAATTTTCATTGATTTACAGCCTTCCCACCAAAATTTTCAATTTTGGTGGGAAGGTAAAAAGTTGAGATATTTTTTGCCGAAAGTTTTTGGTTATTTAAGCTTTCGGTTACGCTCCTTGAATTGTTTGCAATTTTTAAATTTGCGTCGAATAGATTAGGATAAAAATTATTTGAAGATAAGTTCATATTTACAATCTGATCTAAAGGCATTTGATTTATCGAATGCTTTTCCAATGATATATAATTTGTTTTTTCAATGAAAGAAAAAGCTTCGGAAAAAAAAGTAGTAAGCGAAATATTAGAAAAAAAATTATAAGGATTTCAATAATCAATTGTTGAAGTCATTGAAAAAGGAATTTCATTTAGCGAGAGGCTATGTGATTTTTGATCGCTAGTTCTTAAAGACCCAAATTGCAATTTTGAGTCCTTATTGCTTTCGTTTCGATAATTATAAAAACTAAATATATTTCTCGTTTGTAATAATGGCAAAAATTCTAATTTTAAACGAGGACATCAAAATTCATTTTGATGTCCGTCGGGGCCCGCTATTTTTCAAAATAGCGGGCTCCCCTTTTCGTTCTTAAATTGATCAAAAAAAGGAATTGAAGCAGACGACGTTGTTATATTCAATATTTTTGATAAATGAGGAAGTACCGTTTTTACAATAAGTATAAGTGAAATTAAGCCTGCAACAATAAAAATAGTATAGCTAACAATCATAATACTGACATGCATTAGTAACCAATTGGATTTTAATGCTGGTACTAAAGGAGTCCATTCAGATGATAAGTTAAATTGTGCAAATGCTAGTATGAATAATATGCATGGAGCTAGAACACCGCCATAAACTTTTTTTTGAGGTTTTGTTAATAAATTTATGCCTTCTCAACTCAATTGTAATTTATTTCGCCATCCTACTAATTTTTTGAATTTAAACAGAATAGTTTTATATAATAAAGTGATTTTTTTTCATGAAAAAAAATCAGTTATTAGTTTATTTTCATAAAAAACGTGTCGGAAATAAAATGGCCAAAAGGCATTAGATTTATGAGCCTTTTCGGTATTATAGATTTTGTTATTCTTTAATTCTTTTTCTTCTTTTTTTTTCCTCTGTTTTTTCCTAAAAAGATAAAAGTTTTGAAAATTTTTAAATTTTTTAAAAAAGACTTCAAAAAAGAAAGAATTTAATTTTTGATTTTTAAACTCAATTTGTTTTTTTTGAGCTTCAATGAAAAAATTCGACGAATTATCTAAGTCTTCCCCGTTCCTCCTTCGTCGAAACGGGACAGACGAAAAGTAAAAAGATGGTTTAAGAGAGTAGTTTAATGAATTTAGCTGTTTGTTGATATTTTCCTTTTTTTCTTTAGGAAATGTAATTTGAGAAGATTGATAAGAATTAATAGGAAAAAAAAGTAAAAATAAATTTAATGTAACTAAACACCAGGTTAAAAAAATTAATGCTTCATAAAAATTCGCTAATGGAAAGTGATTGGATTTTAAATATCTAAAAATTAACAATAAAGTCAAAAGAAACCATAAAACAATACTTGTTATAAATTCTAAAACTTCAAAAGATCCTTGAATTGAATTTTTTTGATGATCTTCTTCTCACGTATCTTTTTTATTTCTATCACTCTTTTTTTTTATTAAAAAAAAAAGAGGGGTCAGAAAAGAAATCGACTCTGCTTCAAGAAAATTAAAATACAGAGTCGGTTTAGAAGAATATGAAGAAACTTTATCGGAAGACGAAAAAAATAAATCCGTCCAAAAAATTAAAAAATTTAAAAAAGCTAAACCAAAAATACTTTGATATAATATAGAATAATACATTTTTTATTAATTTTTTTTTCTAGAAAAAAATCCGTCTGGGGAGTTTTTTGTCATATTTTGCAGATTTTAAGCCCCAGGGGCAGGAAAGATCCTAGGTTTTATACGAAGGGAGTTTTCGATATAGATAATCAAAGATGATCATATTGAATTACTCCCTTTGTATAAAACCGTTGATTTTATTATCACCACGAATTTATATTGCCGGCGATACCATCACATAATTTTTTTTTTCCGGATCAATGGGCATTATTCGTTTTTCCGAAAATTAAAATAAAAGCATATGTGTAAATGCCCATATTGATCTGGAAAAAAGGGGGCGAGATTATGGTATGATTCGATAACCGGCAAAATTATGATGGAAAGATCGACGGAAAAAAGGAATCACCGATTGGACATTTTCAGACATTTTACGCTTTGGCGAAAAAAAAACGTAGGAGAATTGGATATATGCTCAATTAGTGGTTTTCTTTTACGACGGTTTTACCCCGATGGCATAATTCGCGGCAATCGTTTAGAATGATCGCCGCGAATTATGCTATCGGGGTAAAACCTAATTAATATACTTTAATAAGTTTTCAAAGCTTTCTAATGTGATTAAACAAGAATTTCATAAAAAAATAAAAATCGTCAAAACGGTTTTATTTTTTTATTTGTTATTATTTATAATTGCATAAAGACAAACAAACGCTTTACGAATTTTAAAACTTTGCTCTGTTCTTATTTAATATTCCGCTAAAATAAAGAAAATGACGAGGGAACAAAATCGGCATTTTTTCATATATAAAATAAATTTTCTCATGACGGAGACAAAAGAGTAAGAGCATTTCGTAATAAATGCAATTTTTTTTTCATAATAAACGAGGACATCCAAATGAATTCATTTGGATGTCCGTCGATTTTTTAAATTCCCCTTTCTTTTTTAATTAATAAAGAATTTTTTAACGATTGTGTCGTCCATAAGTCGCCAATTATTTTTTATGGATGAGAAACAAAAAAAGAACCCAAAGAAGAGTAGATTTTTTAAATTCGTGATTTATTTTCATTACAAAAGAATTTGTAAAAAAGGGTAGCACAAATTTTAAAAGTCAAGAACTCCGATGGATGTCTGTATTCTTCTAAGTAAGTATCCTATTTCATTAGTCAAAAGAATAAATAGAAAAATCAAATAGTTCATAAAAGCGGTAGTTTTGAATAAAAGTACCGACGTTATCTATATTAACGTACCAGTTTTAACAAATTAGGAATCTGCATACAAAGATTCAAATTTTTGGTATAAAATTAGTATTTATACGGGGGGTAATACAACACGTCTTTTAAGATCTACACCAAAAGTTTTGGAGAGCATAAAGCTTTTTTTGATCTATTAATAACAATCTTTTCCGAAATACATAATTTTATTTGTATGGGTTTTTTGAAAAAGAGGAAAAGATTTTATATAATCTTTTTTGTTATTGAAAACTCTTCAAAATATTGTTACAAAATTTTTATTAGAGTCTCTTAAATGAATTGCAAAAATTAGTCCTAATTAGTAAAAAAGGGGTCGGTGGTTTTTAATAAAATATCAATTATTAAAAATAAAAAAACCTATATAATCTATTTTATTTTTTATTTTTTGACGGTTTCATCTTTAAGGACAAAACCCAGGTTTCGTTAGCATAATCAAGGGATGATATTGCTGGTTATCAAATGAGACCATACCTAAATGGTATCGCCAGCAATATCATCCCTTGATTATGCGAGATAAACCGACGAAAAAGAAATCGAAGGTAAAAAAAATTAATGGGGAGAGATAAGAAAATTGCGAGGAATAAACAACCAGGAAAAAAATAATTTAGAAAAAGCACATCCATCGGAAAAAAAAATCAAAGATCGGGGTAAAACCTAGAAAAAAAGGAATCGCTTTGCGATTCCTTTTTTTCTAGATTTTCACTGGACGACATATCATATAACCAAAGAGCTAGAATTTAAAATATGCAATTTTATTATAATTTTTCGTTTGGACCTTTCATATATAAAAATCGAAAAAAACCGGTTTTAAAAGTGTTTTTTTTTGTTCCTTGAATGTAAAAAACAATTATATATGTTAATAATATTTCATGATTTCTATTTTAATAAGTATAAATCTAATCAAATTATTCGCAAAAGACTGAAAATATACTTAAATAATTGAATGTTTTATTGTAAAAGTTAATTTAGACGAAAAAATTAAATAATATTGCGAATAACGATTAAAAAAATCGACATTCAAACATGGCTGTTCGAAAATATGCTCTGCCAAATTTTTAGAGTGAAAAGAATTTCATACATGAAATTCTTTTCCAACAGGTTTCAATCATTTATGGTCGAGACCCTCGACTTTTACCTCCTCCTTATTAAAATGAGGTAGAGAAAAGCTAAAAGGCGAAAACGTTTATTTTTTTTTATAGTCGGGGGTCGGGTCAAAGTTCCCGGAAATAATTTTTCATTATTTCCAGGGATAGTTAAAAAAAAGGGCCGCCATCATTTTATGTCGATAGTTCTTTTACCGTGAGCAATTATTTTTTGATCATTAAAATTAATTTGTTCATTAAGAATCTTGATTAAAAATAGAGCATATCTATTATTTAATTTGGACAAATATTTAGTATATTTTTGTAACGCATGAATCTTTTTTTTATGTTAACCATTTTTATTTTTTTAATAACAAATAAAAAGTGACAAAGATTACAATGTAATAAAGTTTTAACAATCAAATAAAAGAAAAGCTTTTTTTTCGAAAAAAATTTTTTTCAACATATTTTGTTATTGCATGTATAATAAAAATTCTATCGATGACAAATAATTTTATTCGATCAAAAAGTACTGTTGCACTTTTTGATCGAATAAAATTATTTTGGGAAAGATATATGAAGACCCAAAAAAATTGCTAGCAATTTTTTTGGGTCGGTTGAAACTGTCTCCCTATTTAAAAAATATTTTTACCACCCGATATTATATGCTAATTTCTGAATAAATTAGTAGGTACTTATTTATTGGCAATCTTATTAATTTTTTATAATTAAGCCGACACGTAAAAATTTGAAAAAATTATTTTTTTTACATTTAATTTAGTCAATAAATGTGTGCCGGGTATATAGATTAAAAGTATTAATTAGGGGAGAGTTAACTAATCAACTAAATGCTTTTGGGTTCCGCAAATTATTTATAATTTACGGAACTACGATTTCTTCTATTTTAATATTATCTTAATATATAATTTTATTTTGATTTACTTGTTTTCAAATTTTTGTCATTTTTTTTATTACTCTAAAGAATAGATAAAAGAAAAAGCGCTTTTCTCATTTTAAAATGAAATTAGCACAACAAAAAGCAAAAAAAAAATCCTTGCAAGCAAAGATTTTTTTTCGACGGGAAAATCCTTGCTTGCAAGGATTTTCCCTCGCTTTGACTTGCTTAAGTTTCTAATAAAAAAAGGAAAAAACAAAATATATATTTTTGGTAAGAATAATTAGGGCGTCGCGACCGGATCATCTTTTTTTTTAATTTTTAAATTGCGAGGCTCAACCATAAAAGTTTTGAAAAATTAAAGTGTACTATCGCGCTTTTCCATACATTACATTAAAGAGGACATCGAGTATCCTTGAACAAGGGAAAAAATAGCTATACAAGTATCGATGAGGACCGGTATCGTCACCTTTTTAAAACTTTTTATTATTTTTCCTAGAAAAAAAGAAATCGCCCCTAGGGCGAAATAAGAAAATTTCCCGGCAATTTTCTTCTCTCTATTGATTTTTTTTTACTATGGATGCTTTTTCTAGATTTTTTTACTATGGATGCTTTTTCTAGATTTTTTTTCCGATGGATGTGCTTTTTCTAGATTACTTTTTTCCTAGAAAAAAAAATAAACCGACGAAAAAAATTGAAATAATCTTCTTAAATTGTTGATTTGGAAAAAACGTCGGGGCTCACAATTTTTTTCCTTTTCTACCGTACCCAAAACCAATTATTTAGGTTTTGGGGGTTATTTATATCCGTCGAGACGATGGCGGGGTCCACTTATTTCTCTAGCAATTTGGAAACAAAGAAATAATTTATTAGCCAATATTTTAAGTAGGGTGCTGCCAATTTTAAATAATTAGTAACGTTAGATTGGAGTACAATTACAATATTCCAATTTTTTCTGTTTTTTAAATAAAAATCGACGAAGAATACGTTAAAAATTAGTTGACGTAATTAAAAAATAATAATTAAAATCTATGACATTTTTTCAAATTTTACTATTTGCATTCATTGTAATTTCTTTTGGTTTAGCTGTTTTAATCCCAGTGGCTTTTGGTAATCCAGACACATGGGCAAAAAATAAACGATTAGTTTTTTTAGGTGTAAGTGTGTGGTTTTCATTTGTTTTTGTATTAGGAATTTCTAATTCATTTGTCAGTTAATTTTTTGTTTTACCTTTTTTTCCCTAAACTAAAAAATACAGGTAAAACAGATTTATCAAAACAAACGTTTTGTAGTGAAATACTTATCGCCTACTAGTCAATTAGATTTTTTGGTCGTTTGGCGTTTTTTTGGACTCTAATTAAAAATAAAATGAATCTTGTTATTTAATTTTTTAAGATTCCTTTAAAATGACAATTTTTTAAATTATGACAAAAAAAAATTTATATAGTTAAATGCAGGCCTTTTATTTGTATTTTCTTAGTCGTAATTAGAATGCGTTTTTATCGTTTTTTGTTAGTTAACTTATTGATTCATTTTGATAGATAAACTTGTTTTTCTGAGTGAAAAAAATGTTTTTTCTTCCAAATTGATAATAATTTTGTTTTTCTAGTTGAAATGCGCAATTAAGTATTTGGTATTATTAAATTTAAGATTTAATTAAATCTATATAATTAATTAAAATTTACGAAAGACTTAATTCGATTATTGTAATTATAAAAATAAAGACTTAAAAGCTATATTAATCGGTAAGGTATTTAGTACTACTAATCACATTGCATAATTAAAAATAATTATCCAAGATAATTCAATTATGCTGTGCCATTAAACGGTTTGAATAGCGCTTTTCACCGGAGAAGCAAATAAGAATGCGGTTTGCTACGTTAGAAAAGTAATTTAGGAAAAAAGGAATCGAAGGAAAAAAAAAATTTCGCTCTTTCCATATTTTAATATGGAAAGATTGACGGAAAAAAGGAATCGAAGGAAAAAAAAAATAGAAGATTTTTTTTTTCCTTCGATTCCTTTTTTTCTAAATTACTTTTTTCGTTGGTTTCTCATATCATCCCGTGATTATGATAAACCTGAGTTTCTTTTTCAATTTTTGGTCAATTATCTCAGATTCAAATCGATCAATATGTACAAATGGCAATTTTTTTCTCTCTCCCCGGGGGCGATTCCTTTTTTCGGTCCTAAACAAAAAAGACGGATGGAGCATCTATCCGATTCTCCTACGTTTTTTTCGCCTTTCCGTCCCTTTTTTTTTAAGAAAAAAAGGGACGGAAAGGCCCAAATCGGAAAATGTTTATAATGGCTCCATCCGTCTTTTTTTTTTCTCATTTTGCCGGCGATACCATCACATAACTGGATCAATGGGCATAATGCGTTCCTTTTTCCCAAAATCAAAATGAAAGTATATGTAAAAATGCCCATTGATCCGAAAAAAAAAGGGGGCGCGATGATGGTATCATACCATAACCGGCAAAATATTTGGTGCGGATCAGATCTGGTCACAAAAACGACATGGGTAGACGGGAAAAATTTCCCGTTGAATAAATATCCATACTTGCTTGCATTAATGAGGACATCCAAATAAATTTGGATGTCCGTCGGGTACCGTCATGGTCTTCGAAGCGACTTTTTAAGATAAATGGCCATATCTAAAATTTAAATACGTCCAAATATATTGAACGCATTTAAATTGTAAAAATGCCCATTGATCTTAAAATTATTCCTTGAATAATCTATAAATATATTAGGGAAAGAAGAAATAGATAAAGTTAAATCTTTCCGATTTAAAAATATGGAAAGATTGACGGAAAAATTAAATTGCAAAGGGGAAAGAGAAGAAAATTGCCATTTTCACATCTTGGTTGATTTGAACCTGAGAGAATCTACCAAAAATGGCAATTTTCTTCTCTTTCCCCTTTGCAATTTATTTTTTTCTAAAAAATGACAGTCTCTCCTTTTTTTATTTAATTGTGAGTTCTCATAAAAACTATTTGTACGCGAGCTTTAATTAGCGTACAAATAAAAATTCTTTTGCTTCTTTCTCCAAATAAATTTTTTTCTGTTTTAGATTCTTCAATATACATGTATATACCCGATTAGTAAAAAAATTTCGAATTATTTTCGATACTTAATTTTTTTCCTGTTGGTTTATCAAAATATATTGGTAAAAAACACGATAAAAATAAAATGATTAAAGAATGAGGCAATACTTTTATCCCTTTTTTATAAAAAATTTTAAAATTATTTTTTATCTTTACAATCGCGATAAAAAAAAAACGTTAAATACAAAAAAGCCGTCCCTTCAAGAAAAAAGAATTTTAAAATTTTGCAAGGAATATTTTAAAATATTAGATTCCGTCACTTTCTTAAAACTTTTTACAAAATTGGTAGGAATAAATGCATCGCGATTCACTGTTTGTTTATCATGATCGATTTACAAATCCCTAGATTTCCAGCATTTATCATATTTTTTGGCAAATGTTTATTATTTATATTTACTTTGCCGAACACTATGAGTAAAATAAAAGTTAACTAGTTAATTATTCCTTTATTTATAAATAATTAAAAATTTACGATATTTCTTAAAATTGGTAGTGTTTTTTATTTTATATCATTCAATGAATTTTCAATATTTTATTTTAAAAAAGGGTGTTTTACTTTAAGATTAAGAAACAATAATTTAAACGCTATTTAATAACAATTTAAATTTAAATTTGACAAATATTATATTTTTAATTAAAATTAAAATTGTTATTTTCATTTTTGTACAAAAAAATGAATATTTATAATGAATAAATAAAAATTAAATTACCTAAAACACGAAAAAAACATTCGATAAGTAAAAAGATGATGATACATCACGTTTTATTTAGCGAAAATAATTGCGAGCCCCAACGTACGAAGGGAAAAAAATCTCGATCTTTCCATATTTTAATATGGAAAGATTGACGGAAAAAGAAGCCCTGCTTGCAAGGCTTCTTTTCCCTAGATCTTTCCATATTTTAATATGGAAAGATTGACGGAAAAAGAAGCCCTGCTTGCAAGGCTTCTTTTCCCTAGATCTTTCCATATTAAAATATGGAAAATAAGACGGAAAAACGAAATTGCATAGCGATTCCTTTTATCCTCGATTTATGGAGGACATCTTAGTTTTTTCGTTTATTAAATACTTTTCCGACCGTAAAAAAAAAAGAGAACCCTGGTGCTCTTTTTTTGCCTGGGGATCTAGTACTGCAGGTCCCGACGAATTCTTTTAGGCTTATAAAGCCTCAAAGAATCTGCGTTTTTTATTTTTTATTAATGCGGATAGCAAGTAAAAATAAAAAAAAAATCATTTTTTGAATAAAAATGATTCCCAAAGAACCCTGCCTGTTTCGATAAAAAAAAACAGGGTACTCGTTTTGCTAGCAAATATTTTGATATTTATAACGAAATACACATAATAAATTGATAGTGTAATTTTTATTAATATAAAGCTTTTTCTTAAAATTTGAGTAAAAACTCATTAATCAGTTTTTAAACAAGAAATGATTGATTATAAAAAAATAAAAATTATTTGATATTTATTTTTTCAAATTATGTCGTTTTTGGTCGCGCGATATATTATATTCATTATTAATATGTTTACTTTAAAAAAATCTTGAGTCCTTGATAACATAGTCGGTTAATGTGTCTGGCTGTTAACCAGAAAATGGGGGTTCGATTCCCTCTCAAGGAGAAAATATAGATCTTTTCATATTTTAAGCCCCAAGGGCATATGGAAAGATTGACGGAAAAACGAAATCGTATAGCGATTCCTTTTTTCCTATGGTGATTATTAAATTTATTCAATAATGCCCATTAAACTTAATCTATGATACAGGTTTTGCAAGGACGCTTTTTAAATTGCTTTTTTTTTTCACCTTTTTTCTTTTCCAGATAAAAAGATAAGGATAGAAATATATTACAATTTAAAAAAATCAATATAGTTTTTACATTGATAGTAGCTATAGTTAAACTAAAACACTAAATTAAACTTTAGCATTTGGCTAGGGTCCGCAATAAAAAATTGCGGTTTTTTTCTAAAGAGCAAAATATTTTTTTAACCTAAAACAATTTGAACCTTATTTTTAGGGATGATAGGACTTGAACCTACAAGATATAATTTATCAATGGATTTTAAGTCCATCATGTTTACCAAGTTTCATCACATCCCCAAATCTTAAAAATAAAAGCCTCTGTTTTTTGTTTTTATTTATATTATAAAAACAAAAAATAAATTGCATTTATTATATTTTTTTTCCCAAGTTAATAAATGGTTAACCTGTGAGGAAAAGTTTACTCTCCAATTTTTTAAAAGAGAAGTAGAATTGACAAAGAAAAACAAATTACGGTAGAATATAAGAGGAACTAGTTTTTGAAAAGAACCTTTATTTTCGCTAGCATAGCTTTCGTACGGCCCGGGGAAATATAATATTGAGAAATAATGTTATAAATGACCAACTCTTTTTTTTATTTAATGAAGAAAAAAATTTCATATATGAAATAGTAAGTTATTTATAATTTATTATTCACTGTCCAGCTAAAGTTCCTGATAATCATTTTTTATTATTATTGGGAATGATTGATTGTAAATAGATTTCTTTCACTTGTGAAAATCTATTTTTATTGTTTCCCGTCGTAAAAAAAAAAGACGGATGGAGCATATATCCAATTCTCCTACGTCAAATCGGAAAATGTACATAATGGCTCCATCCGTCTTTTTTTTTTTCTAGGAAAAAAGGAATCGAAGGGAAAAAAAAATCTTCGATTTTTTTTTCCCGTCGTAAAAGTATCCATAGATTTTGCCGGCGATCCCATGCAATAAATAGCATGGGATCATTCGATAGCCGGCAAAATCTATGGATGCTTTTTCTAGATTCCTTTTTTCCTTCAATCTTTCCATATTTTAATATGGAAAGATCTAATTTTTTCTTGTGTAAATGAATAATTAAAATTAAACAATTTTATTATATATATATATTTAACTGGAAGAATATAAATAGAAAAATCCAATCACGATTCAATAATAAAGCTACTCATAAAGTTGAATAAAAGACCTTAATTTTTTTGAGCATTTATGGTCAAGACTCGTAAAAAAAAGTAACAATTTTTTTAGTAGTAATAGCTATAAGTTGGGTACTTACTCCGCCTGAATTAACTTTTTTTATCTTTTTCGGATCCATCAGACGACCCAAAAAGCCACGCCCGGAAATAACCAGCGTTCTTTTTCTAATTTATTAATTTTTTTCATTTAAAAAAGATTTTTTACTTAAAATTTTAACAATAATAAAAATAGATAATTTTGTCAAATAATTTTTTTGGGTTTTTATTTTATTAGCTAATTAAAAAACCCTAAAAACAATGACAAAGCTAAAACCTAATCAATACTATGATATTGTTTTTTAATAAATAATAAATAAGTGAAATTTAAAAGCGGCTTGGCCAATTTTTTATAATTGACCAAGCCCGACTCGTATAGATGACGTGGCGCATTAATGATCTTCTCGTGAAAAGATTTTTTTTTATATGGTATAGTATCGTCGGCAAAATCTAAATCTTTCCATATTTTAATATGGAAAGATTGACGGAAAAAAGGAATCAAAGATTACTTTTTTCCTAGAAAAAAAGGAATCGAAGGGAAAAAAAATCGAAGATTGACAAAAAAGGAATCTCGAAAAAGCATCCATCGGAAAAAAAATCAAAGATTGACAAAAAAAGGAATCAAAGGGGAGAGAGAAGAAAATTGCCATTTTTGGTCGATTCTATAAGGTTCAAATCGACCAAAAATGGCAATTTTCTTCTCTCTCCCCGGGAACGATTCCTTTTTTTCGTCGATCTTTTCATCGTAAAATATGGAAAATATGACGGAAAAAGAAGCCTTGCAGGCAAGGCTTTTTTTCCCCTAGGTTTTTATACCAGATTTTAAAATGGTAAAAAAACCATTGTAAGAGAAAACCATTGATTGGGCATATATCCGATTCTCCGACGTTTTTTTTCGCCTTTTGGTCGCTTTTTTTAAGAAAAAAAAAGACCAAAAGGCCCAAATCGTAAAATGTCTTAAAATGTCCGCCTAATCGGTGGTTTTATTTTTCTAGGAACTAAGACCCTCGAAAAGACATGAGGAACTAAAATATGAATAAAATCAATAAGAAAAAAAAATCATATTGATTTTTTGTTTGTAGCAGAAATCTGGGCATTTTACATTAAAATAAAGCTTTGATTTTAATATAAAACGAGTTGGGAAATAGAAGAAGGGTCGTCATAATCTTTTCTTTTTAGTTGATTAATCGCTCCGCCCTAATAGGCTTTTTTTCCCTTTGATTTTGGTGGATAAACCAATTTAAGGTAAAAGCTTTAACCATTAATGAACTTAACGAAAAAAACCGAATTTTTAAGCCGAATGGCCATTTTTATTTTTAAGCAAAAATCCCCGGATCCTAATTATGACTCGGACAAATTTATATAGCCGGGTAATAATTAGAACTCGAGGAGGTGTCTTTTTTTCCTAAATTAGATAAATGGGCATTTAATATATATGCGAACATATTCTATTTAATCCAATAGGTTAGCTTTATGCCCATGACTAGTTTCGACTTTAAAATAAAGTATTTAAATAGTAGGCCTTTAAGAACATCCACATTGATTTTAATGTTTTGATTTTTGCTTACAATAATTGTTCAAAAGAAGAGTCGCGATTTTTAATATCATGGGCTCTCACGGATCAGTATTCTGTAAAGGGTAGGATTCTAATAGTATTTTAAAATGGAAAGAGTATAAAGGTAAGCTATGAGAAAAACAAGGACACCATAAAATAACAGTTTCTATTTACCGTAAAGCCAAAGTCTTTGAAGATAAGAAAAAATGATTTTCAAAACGGTTGCAGATAGATTTAACTTATGAAATCTATTTTTATCGCAATTTGAAAACTGACGATACTCTCATTTTTTCTCTTAAATCTCTTCTCAGAGACTAGGAAAAAATTTAAAAAAGGCGCTCGTGGTAGCCTACAATTGATAATTGTAGGTTCTAACGGTAATAAATGACGGGCCTATACTTTTCTTTTCTATCTTCCTTTCAATTTTTTAAAATTGACGGAGTCCAATAAGAAAGGTTAATATGTTAAAGTCTTCTCAAAAAAATGCAAAGACTCTTAGATTAAAACTAGAGTGTGGATAAGAAAACAAAAACTTTGGCAAGAAATTAAAGAGGTGCAAAAAAAAAATCTAGATCTTTCCATATTTTCATATGGAAAGATTGACGGAAAAAAGTAATCTTCGATTCCTTTTTTCCTAGAAAAAAAAATTCTTGCAAGCAAGAATTTTTTTTTTCGAGATTTTTCTGATTTTCCTAATTTATATTGCCTTGTTTTTATACTTAATATATATATCTATCTAAAATTGTTGTTACGATGAGTAAAATTAAATTGATTTATTTATTTTACCTTCGTCAAATTTTTTTTTATCCTAAATTTTTCCCGTTTTCAGGAAAAGAGTAAAAAAAAAATTTTTTTTTTTATGATAAAAATCTGTATTCGTAGGAACAAAATTTCCGGAAAGAATATATCGTTATTTTTCGAAACCATTAAACTACCATTAAAGACTCAATAAAAGTCCCAAAAAGAATTTTTTCGGAATTTTAAAGCGAGGGTTCTTTGAGGCTTATAAAGCCTCAAAGAATCTGTGGGAACTTGCAGGACGCAAATCCCCAGGGAAAACAATTTATACCCGGAGAAAAAGCAGAAAATTGCCATTTTGTATATATTTGTTGATTTTAACCTTAGTAAATCAACCATAAATTGAAAAAGAAACCTACAACCTATTCGCCTAAAATTTTTGATTTTGGGCGAATAGGTTGTTTTTTCCTTGCAATTTTTTTTTCTCTCCCTATTGATTTTTTTTCCTTCGTACGGGGGTAATTTATTGCGGGCTCCAATTCTTTTCGCTTTTCGCCTTTCCATCTAAATTGAAAATTTAGGTGGAAAAGCTTATAAAAAATTAACATAACATATGGTTACATAAAAAATTCCTTTTGCAAAATATTGGAACTAAATAATTTTAAAAAGTATTTAAATAAAGGGGGAGCCCGCTATTTTGAAAAATAGCGGGCCCCTACAGACATCAAAATGAATTTTGATGTCCTCGTTTAAAATTTTCAATTTCAAATAAAATAATTATTTGACTTTTTTTTAATTTCATTGTATTTTAATAAATAATTTTATTTTGATTTGATTAATTTTTAACAAAATGCACAATCTAAGATTCTATTTATTTCATGGTGACAGAAAAAGTCATTTAGATTTCCAGCTAGGCCTTAAATTAAATATAGTTGATTAGTCAACTATTTGTGTTACGCTCCGCAAATTATTTATCATTTGTGAAGTCACTTTTTAGTTTATATTTTATTTGACGTTTTTTTTACTATTTTTAACTTATGATATTTTATAAAGATATTATAGTTATAATTTTAATTAATTAGCAAGCAGCATTAATTGATTCAACAAAAGATAAAAAAGCGTCTTTAGTTCAATGGTTAGAATCTCAAGTTCCAAACTTGAAGATATAAGTTCGATTCTTATAAGACGTGACATGATATTGATAAAAACGAAAAAATTTCTCTTTTTTATTTTTTAAAAATAGGAAAAATTTTTATAAAAAAGAGAGTATATAAAAGAGAAGATAAATACCCCTTTTATAAATAGTATTGGGTCCCTAAAGAAAAAAAATATTTTCTTCGGTACTAAAAAAAAACACGACCTTCTTCCTAATTTTATAATTTGGGAAGAATCCTAAAAAAAAATCACTTTCATTTATATAATTATTTTATCACCAATTGGCCTTGCGATGATTAAAAGCGTGAGACTCTCATTTTTTTATGACGGAAAAAGGAATCTAGAAAAAGCATCCATCGGAAAAAAATCAAAGATTCCTTTTTTTACTTCAATTCCTTTTTTTTAGATTTTTCCGTCATAAAAAAAGTAATCTTTGATTCCTTTTTCCGTCGTAAAAAAAGACGGATGGAGCATATAGCTTCATTCGTCTTTTTTTCTAGATTTTGCCGGCGATCAAATGATCCCATGCCATTTATTGCATGGGATCGCTGGGTAGGGATTCTAATCGATGGATACTTTTACGACGGGAAAAAAAAATCTAAATCTTTCCATATTTTAATATGGAAAGATTTAGATTTTTTTTTCCCTTCGATTCTTTTTTTTTAGGAAAAACGAAATCGCTTTGCAATTCCTTTTTTTCTAAAAAAACCCAGGTTTTTCAAATCATTTCTTGATTATGAAAAACCTGGGTTTTTTTTTCCGATGGATGCTTTTTCTAGTTTATCTTTTTTGCTCAATATGATGGTTAATTTATCATAGAACAAATTAAATTGATAGAAAACATGTTTTGTATATTAGGCTCAGTAGAATTTGAATCTACATGAAACGTTTAGAAGACGTTTATCCTGTCCGATTGAATGATGAGCCCATATAAAACAATGTTAAATCATCGTAAATTATTTATTATTTAATAATAAAACGCGCATTTAGCAATAAACCAGCGTTTTTTCGAAATCTAAGTTTGAAAAGAATGCGACGAAAAACTTTGACAAGGTTTTACCACGATGACTTAATTCGTAGTCAAACCATCGAGTAGAGTAAAAAACCGTCGAAAAAAAGGAATCAAAGATTGACAAAAAAAAAGAATCGAAGATTCTTTTTTTTTTAAATTCCTTTTTTTCTAGAACCTTTATTTTTGTATTTTCTTTAAACCACAAACTTTTTAATAAATACAATAACTAATATAATTAATTTTTTCAATAATATCAATTCAAGTAAAATGTTTTATTGCAAAATGTTGTTTAATTATGTTGTCTAGGTTATAAAAGATAAAAGTATTTTATAAATTATTTCAAATTTTTTAGCTAAAAGAATTGAGGGCTCGCAATAAATTGCGAGCCCTTATGTACGTAGGGAAAAAAATCAATGGGTATTTTTTTTTTGTTGTAAAAGCATCGTAGATGCTTTTTCTAGAAAAAGAAAACCACCGATTGGGCGGACATTTTCAGACATTTTACGATTTGGGCCTTTTGGTCTTTTTTTTTCTTAAAAAAAAAGACCAAAAGGCGAAAAAAAACGTCGGAGAATTGGATATATGCCTAATCGGTGGTTTTCTTTTACGACAGTTTTTTCCCTTCGTTTATTTTTTTTCGAAATTTCTGGGGGACATCTACGTTATTTCTTTCATAAATGAAATTCTTTTCCGACCGAAAAAAAATAGGACGGTCTAAAGACTAAAAGTAGACGGTTTTCTAAAATTTTAATCGTTTTACTTTTAGACTAATTTTAATAATTTGTCTTAAATTGTACCAAAAAAATCTCTCAATACGGTTGTTTCACATTAAAATTCGAAAAGTCACTATTTTAATTATAATAAACGGTAACTAAAACAAAGATTATTTTTTTAGTTACAGATATCGTCATGTCCAGTAAAAAAAAGGTCATGGCAAAATATTAGTCAAGGCTTCATTGTCAAAGCTTTATTTTCAAACAAAAGCGTGAGGGTCCAAACATTAATAGCCTAGGCATATAAAAAAGAAATAAGAATCCAAAATTGCGGCAAGTAACTACTTTCGATTCTCAATTTTAAGTGTAAGATATAGTATTGAATGACTTCCATATAATTTGTAGATCTTCCGAAAATTGTTTTGCCACGATTAAATAAATACCAATACCCTAACCGTTTTTATAAATTTATTTTCCCCTTTGCTTAAAAAGATTTTATTCCCGTCGGAAAAAAATCAAAATCTTTTTTTCCTCCGATTCTGACGAAAAATAGGAAAAATAGTGATTAGCGACAGACATCAAAGGGAAGAGAGAAGAAAATTGCCATTTTTGGTCTATTCTCTCAGGTTCAAATCGACCAAGATGTGAAAATGGCAATTTTCTTCTCTCTCCCCGGGGGCGATTTATTTGGATATCCTCATCCATGCACGGATAGATTATTTTTTGTTAACGAAAAATAATGGTAGAATACGACTAAAAAAACGGAATTTTTTGAGGAAATTCCGTTTTTTTGAGAGAAAACCTATTTGCAGTACACTTTTAGTCTTTTTCGTGATTTTATTAAGCTTTTTTAATTTTATGCTCTTTTTTTACCCCTTTTTCGGATCACTTTTTTTTATTTTTTCCTCATGGGATAAAATAAAAACATAAAATTAGACATTCATTATCTAAATTTTTATATTGAAAAAAATTGGTTACTTTTTCTATTATTTTTCTCTTGCGAATTTTTAATAGCAAAAGCGCGAAAAAAAACTTTGACAAGGTTTTATCACGATGACGTAATTTGCAGTAAAACCGAAGGGAAAAAAATATCGATCTTTCCTTTTAAAATATGGAAAGATCTAGGGGAAAATTTTAATTTTTCCCGTCGAAAAAAAGCAATCTAGAAAAAGCATCCATAGATTTTGCCGGCTATCGAATGATCCCATGCCATTTATTGCATGGGATCATTCGATAGCCGGCAAAATCTAAATCTTTCCATATTTTAATATGGAAAGATTGACGGAAAAACAAAATCGCATAGCGATTTCGTTTTTCCTAGAAAAAAAGGAATTTTTGATTTCTTTTTTTATGATGGAAAAAAAGAATCTAGAAAAAGCATCGATAGGAAAAAAAATCAAAGATTTTTTTTCCTATCGATACGATACTTTTACGAAGGAAAAAAAAAATCGAAGATTGACAAAAAAAATAAATTGAAGATTCCTTTTTTTGTCAATCTTCGATTTTTTTTTTCCTTCGATTCTTTTTTTCCTAGAAAAAGAAAAAGACGGATGGAGCAATTATAGACATTTTCCAATTTGGGCCTTTCCGTCTCTTTTTTTCTTAAAAAAAGGGACGGTGATGATAATAGTTGGATCTTTCCATCTTTTAATATGGAAAGATTTTTTTTCTCTTCAATTTCTTTTTTTATGACGGACATCTAAATCGATTTAGATGTCCTCATCCCTGCAAGCAGCGGTTAATTTCTCCTAGAAAAAAAGGAATCATTTCTTTTTTCGACGGGAAAAGAAGCCCTGCTTGCAGAGCTTCTTTTCCCCTAGGAAAAAAGGAATCTTTGATTCCTTTTTTCCGTTGATCTTTCCATATTTGGATATGGAAAGATTGATCGAAAAAAAAAGAAATCGAAGGAAAAAAAAGGTGTTTTTTTTACAAAAAAAAGACAATTTGACGTCCAAATGACAAAAAAATGAAAAAGGAAGAGCCCGCTATTTAAAAATAGCGGGCCCCAACGGACACCAATCTATCTATCGATTGGTGTCCTCGTTTTTATTGTAAAAAAAGACAAAATGTCAATTAATTTGAGAAAAAATATGTTTCTTTTATTGTTCAACTATTATTTATCAATTTTAATCACGAAAAGGCATTTGAAAAGCTTTTAATAAAGCTAATGCTTCAGTATCTGTCTTAGCAGTTGTCACTACCGTTATTTGAAGTCCAGAACTATCAAAATACTCATCATAACTCATTTCTGGAAACATTAATGATTCACTTAAACCCATTGAAAAACTTCCTCTTCCATCAAAACTTTTATTATTTAATCCATTAAAATCACGAATTCAAGGTAATGCCAGATTAATAAGTCAATCTAAAAATGCAAACATTCAATTTTTTCTTAAAGTAATTGCAATTCCTACCGGCATATTTTTTCAAAGTTTAAACGTTGCAATTGATTTTTTTGAATTCGTGATTACTCCTTTTTGTGCAGTTAAATTTGATAATTCATTTAATGAGGAATCTATTAAACGTTGATTTTGATTCGTTGCTCCGATCCCTCTATGCACAACAATTTTTTCAAGTTTTGGAATTGCATGAAAGTTAGAATAACCTAATTGTTCTTTTAATTGTGGTTTAATTGATTCTATATAAAAATTTTTTAGACGATGATTCATAATTATAAAACATTTTTTTTTTTTGTATACGAGGACATCAAAGGGAATCGCCCCCGGGGGCAATTCATTTTGATGTCCGTCGGGGCCCGCTATTTTGAAAAATAGCGGGATCCCCCTTTTTTACCTAAATTTTAAAATAATTCCACTTTAATGCCAAAAAAATTAATAATGTAAGTGATTCAAATAATTTGATAGAACCAAAAATTATGGATTAAGTTTTACTCGGAAGGCGTAATTTTATTCTCATATCAAATTCCGCCTTCCGAGTAAAAATATAGGAAAAACAATCCATTTAAGCATTTATAAGAATATCCAAATTTATTTGGATTACTATTGGGGATCGCCGTCCTACCTTTTATTAAAAAGCTAAATAGGCATTTAATATATATGCGTCTATTTTGATTTTATGAAAAATGGACGCTTTATATACATTTAGCCTTAAAAAAAGGAGAAAATTGAGGGCCCGCAATAGATTGTGAGCCCCGACGTACGAAGGGAAATAAAAAGGAATCTAGAAAAAGCATTCATCGGAAAAAAAAATCTAGAAAAAAAGGAATCGAAGATTCCTTTTTTTTGACGGGAAAAGAAGCTCTGCAAGCAGGGCTTCTTTTCCCCTAGATCTTTCCATATTAAAATATGGAAAGATTGACGGAAAAAAGGAATCTAGAAAAAGCATCCATAGGAAAAAAAATCTAGAAAAAAAGGAATCTTCGATTCCTTTTTTTCTAGATTTTTTTTTCCTTCGATTCCTTTTTTCCTAGAAAAAAAAATTCTTGCAAGCAAGAATTTTTTTTTCGACGGGAAAAATTAAAATTTTCCCCTAGATCTTTCCATATTTTTAATATGGAAAATATGACGGAAAAACGAAATCGCAAAGCGATTGCGTATTTACTAGAAAAAAAGGAATCGCCCCCGGGGAGAGAGAAGAAAATTGCCATTTTCAAATCTTGGTCGATTTGAACCTGAGAGAATTGACCAAAAATAGCAATTTTCTTCTCGATCCCCTTTGATTCCTTTTTTCCTAGGTTTGATCCCGATCTGATACGCACCAAACATTTTGCCGGCGATACCATTACATAACTTTTTTTTTTTTGCGGATCAATGGGCATAATGCGTTCCTTTTTCCCAAAATCAAAATGAACGCATTATGCCCATTAATCCGAAAAAAAAAGGGGGCGAGGTGATGGTATCATACCACAACCGGCAAAATTATGGTGCGGATCAGATCTAGAAAAAAAAATTCTTGCTTGCAAGAATTTTTTTTTCTAGATGTCCCTCAGACATCTTCGTTTTTTCCTTGAAATTTTTTTCCGTCGGGAAAATTCTTGCAAGCAAGAATTTTTCCTTTGTCTTCCCCTTTTTCCTTAAAACAAATCTAAATCTATATAATCGATTTTTTTAGATTTTATAAACACCATAATTTTGCCGGCGATGCCATACTGTATATGGTATCATTAAATAACCGACAAAATTAGGGGAAAATTTTAATTTTTCCCGTCGAAAAAAAAATCGATCCATATTAAAATATGGAGCGATTTTTTTTCGATGTAAAAAGAAGCCTTGCTTGCAAGGCTTCTTTTACGACGGAAAAAATTAATCGCCCCCGGGGAGATAGAAGAAAATTGCCATTTTCACATCTTGGTCGATTGGAACCGGAGATAATCGACCAAAAATGGCAATTTTCTTCTCTCTTCCCTTTAATTACTTTTTTCCTATGATATTTATAATTTTTTAACCATTACTAATAGGCGCGGCTAATTATAATTAGCCGCGTGACTATAAATTGATCAAATTATTTATCCAGATTTTCTTAAAAAAAATAAGTACTTTAAATAATTTAATAGCCTTCATTTGTAAAGGCAGACTGATTGCTTGTTATTTCGTTTATTAATGATCTAAACCTACGTTCTTTTCGTAATTAAACATTTTTGACTTATTTGTAAAGTATTTATAGTATAAATGCAAATATATAAATTTTCTAATTAATTTTCTAGGCATGTAAAATTCGAACGGAAAGTTTTAAACTAGAAAATAAGCTTTAACAAGAAAGAAAAAAATAAATCACTTTTCTTATTAGAAATTTTTTTCGATTTATGATTACAAGATTGTCCAAGCTTTTTGAACAAAGCGATTATTAGTAAGTATTATAAATCTTTTTTTATTTTTTAAAAAACCGCTAGTTTGTTAAAGCTATTCTAAAAAAAAAAATAATCATCATTTTTTTTATGTCTAAATGATCCCTCAATTTTACAAAATTTGGCAATTATTTGATGTTTGGTTATATAGCTAACTAATTTAATAAATGTTAATTAAATAAAATCAGGTTTGTTAAATCAAAAAAGACTGAATATAATAGATTTATCTGGCAATATTATTCTTTCTTTTTGCAAAAAAAAAAACGAAACCAAGACATATATTCTAAGATTCTAATTGACATTAGAATCTTAGAATATATGTGAATTGCTTATTTTATCTGGTTATTTTTTCCATAAATTTTAAAAAACCGACGTACTTTACAAATTTAGTATTCTCTAATCAAATGAACCATGACATTGACCAACTATTTAATGATCTCCTGAAGGAAAAGCCTTCGATAAATAAAAAAAAGAAACAAGCGACTTGCCCCTTCCCCGGAAAATTGAAAAATTTCCGGGGAAGGGGCAAGTCGCGTCGAGGACATGCAATAAATTGAATGTTCCCCCCTTTTTTTTACTTATTTCAAAAGATAGCTGGCAAAGATTGACGTAAAAAAGAAAGAGGGAAAAAAAATCAATTTTTTTTACGTTAATATTTCCATATGCCCCTGGGGCGCCCCTGGGGCTAAAAATATGGAAAGATCTAGGGGAAAATTTTAATTTTTCCCGTCGAAAAAAAGGAATCTAGAAAAAGCATCGATAGGAAAAAAAAATCTAGAAAAAAAGGAATCAATGATTCCTTTTTTTCTAGATTTTTTTTTCCTATCGATGCTTTTTCTAGATTCCTTTTTTTCTCGCAAGCTTTTCTCGTGGAATACTTGTTCTCCTTTGCGATTTTTTTTATTTTTCTGAGGTTTAAAAGAAAAGAATGAATTGGCTTAAACAAATTATGACGAGAGTTCTCAACCGATTTGAAGTTTTTTAACGTATAAAAAAAAAATAACGAAGAGATGACAACAGACAAACGAAAAAAGAACGATAAATTAAATAATTTATAATATGTCTGAGGCTAATGAAATGATTTTTGTAAAACCAAATGCTCTTAATTCTTTAGGAATCGCTCCAAAAATTCTACTTCCACGTGGATTTCCACTTTCTTTTTGTATAATAACACCAGCATTATCTTGGAATCTTATCCAAGTACCATTTCGATTGATCCCTTTTTTGGTTCTAACAACAACCGCCGTCACTATATCTGCTTTTTTTATTGTCATGTTAGGTAATGCTTCTTTTACAACTGCAACGACTTTATCACCAATATTTGCGCTTTGAGAGTTCATCACATGGATTACCATAATTTCTTTGGCACCCCTATTGTCCGAACATATTGTTATGATTTTACAATGATTAATGGACTATGTCATTATTTTAAATAATAATTTTTTTCATTTTTTGAAATTTAAGAACCATGCAGATTTTTTATTACATCAAAAAATCAAGCGTTCGTTATTTCGTTTCTCCAAAATATTTAATTTTGTCTAATATTTAGTAAAATGAACTGCAAAAAGGAAGAATAAGTTTAGATTAAAATATTAAATTTATAGTCTCTGAACGAAATTAATTTCGCTGCAAATTAACCAATTGTTTTGAAATTTTTGCAATTTTATCAATTTGCTTTTAAAATTTTATTTTTTGAGTACTTACCATCAAATAAAAATCCAAAAAAAAATAAAATGCCGCTTGCGCCTCCTTATAAAAAAAGGAGTAGTCTGTAATCTATAAAAAAGGATTAAGCATAAATACACTTAAGCGAGAAAGTTTAACCTCTTTCTTTTGTCTTTTTTGTCCCAAAGAATAAACGAAAAGAACAACTAAAACATTTTAATAGAGAGAAGAAATAAAAATCAATAAAAAAACAACGATTGAAGGCGCTCTCCGTATTTTTTTTCCAAAAAGAGTACGGAGAAGAAATAAGCAACGCTCCTCAAATATTTTCAATTTAGCTCTTGAAAATTGAGAAGCGTCTTCAAATCGACTTTTTCTACAAAAGCTAAATAATTAATCTTAATATTATTTATCTTCTTTAAAAACAGATTTTTTATGCCCCTGGGGCCGGTAAAAAATAATTGATTTTACTTTTAATAAGTTAAAAATACAAAGTTAATCATAACTTTGTATTTTTAACTTAATGACCATAAAAGATCTGAAAAGAACAATATGAGCTGTTGGATACCCGCGATTTTTAATTAAGGATCCCAACGGTAAAATTAATCCTTGTTCTTAAGGAGTAGTATATAGGAAACCTCGTAACTATTTTTTTCTTTTTTATAAACCGACAAAATAAAGGGGATGGATATATAATATAAATCAAATTATCCTATGCTTTACTTGAAAATGTATTAAAATGGTCACAATTTTATTTTTACCGTTTTTTCTATTTAATAAATAATTATCTATCCGTCGTAGTCTTTTGTTTCAAGTTTTAATAAATTGAAATAACGTGACCTTAAACTTTTATTTGTTAAAGGGTTACTCTTAAAAATTTTTTAAAGAAGCTCTTTAGAACTCTTAAGTAAGATTGAGGTTGTATCATAATATATTTTAATTTTTTTTACAATTTTGGTTTCTTCTACACCGTTCTAAATTTTTGATCCTATCGTGTGCTCTTTTATCTTCAGGTTTATTAATGCTTTTATTTTTATACCATTTTACTACTGTTTCGAAAATGAGTCAAAAACGAATATACCTCATGATATGTTGATAAAACGAGGGTTCCAGCAATTTAGAAAACAAAAAAAGGGGGGCCTGCCATTTAGCTTTAAAAAAAAAGTATGATGACTAGCTCCCACAGACATCCAAATAAATTTGAATGTTCTAGTTAAATCTTTTTTGTATTATTGCTAGAATCCATAGCAAAAAACTTGCAAGCTAGGGGAAAATTTTAATTTTTCCCGTCGAAAAAAAGGAAAAAGCATTCCTGCAAGCAGGGATTGTTTTTCCTTAGGAAAAAAGGAATCAAAGATTCTTTTTTTCCGTCGATCTTTTCATATTTTAATATGGATAGGAAAAAATCGGTCTGGGGAGAGAAAAGAAAATTGCCATTTGTACATATTGGTCGATTTGAACCATCTGGATCTGCGGTACGCAGGTTCCTTGAGATAATCGACCAAAAATCGCAAAAACAACCGATTCTCCCACAATTTTAGGAAAATCGCAAAAACAACCGATTCTCCCACAATTTTAGGAAAATCGCAAAAACAACCGATTCTCCCACAATTTTAGGAAAATCGGTTGTTTTTTCCTCGCAATTTTTTTCTCTCTCCCCATTAATTTTTTTTTCCTAGGAAAAAATAAATCAAAGATGCTTTTTTTTCCCTTCGATTTTTTTTACTACGGTTAGGTAGCAAAAAGCTAATCGGTGAAAATTATTCTTCAGAAATGAAGGGTCTTTGTCAGAAAAAACATTTATGATTGAGACCTTAGTTTTTTCTTTTGCTTGTTCTCATAATAGAAGGGAAATTTCTGCTTTATTTTGTTCACGAATGGGGAAGGTAAATATGTTAGCTATGTTAAGAGTGACCCTTCAGATATAGAATTCTTTTTCGATACCTTTAACTTTTAAAGGGGGAGAAGGCTATTTTTTATCGTTATTCTTAACTTTTTGTTTTTTGGGGCTCTAAATATTTAATCTCGTGTTCCTCCTCTTTTTTAATTTTTTTATTTGTCAACGGCTAATTAAATATAATTTGTATTATTTTAGAATATCATATGTCGGAACAAATTTAAATAAATGAGGTCTTTTATGCAATCGAGTAAGATCAAAATAAGCTTGTCTAGATCCGATTTCTCTACCTAGCCATTTATTTTTTTACGCCCCAGGGGCAGATGAATAAACCTGAAAAATAATGGAGGGTAATTAAACAGAAACCGAAAAAAAATTTATAATTGTCGAGCGAAAAACTCAATAACATAAAGAATGCGGATGTTAAGTTGTTTAAAATATTGCTGAATAACCGGATCTTTCAGTGAAATTTCTTGCGAAATAGTACCAACAAAACGATTTTCATCCCATAATAAATAATTTGGTAATTTTTTTTCTTGAGTATTAAAAGAATTTTCGTTGTCTTTTTCTAGTAAATTTACTAAAATTTTTTTACTTTTAGCTTTAATCCTAATTTCAATGAAACTAAGTAATCTTTTTTTAAACCACTTGTTCACAAACTGTACATTAAAATTCAATTTCATACAGCTTTTTGCACTCATGCATTTATATATCATATAAATTAACCGACTCCCAGTAAATGTTTTACTAGATTATTTAATAATAAAATTAATGATTTAATATATAAAAGAAGACAAAAAAAAGAACAATGTTCTAAAATTGTTGTTACAATTTTTTAGAAAAAGAAAAAACTGATTAGAGATTTTAATACATTTTCAAATTCGACATAAGCCTTCCCTCGTGTGCATAATTCAAAGCAATTCATCTTTGATAATTAATTGCTTTGAATTATGCACACGGGGGGCCTAAGTCACTTTTCTTTAACTTTTCGAAAGGAAAAGCTGGGAGGATCTGATATGGATCTAATAGGTTTTTTCTTGTTTTATGATAAAAGGAAGAGGGAAAAAAAACCGACGAAAAAAAATCCGTCTGGCAATTTTCTTTTCTCTTCCCATTGACTACTTTTTTCCGTCGATCTTTCCAGTTTAAAATGGTCATCGATTAGAATCCCTACCTAGCGACCACATCAAATTGCTTTGAATATCCTCCCCTACTTGCAGGGATTCTTTTCCCATCGTAAATCAAATTTTTCTTAATTATAAATAATTTAGAATAAACCCAATATTTCATAATTTCTTAGATTAGATCGATTTATTGATTAAACGAACGAATTGTTAATTCGTCTTCCCGTTAGACTCTGCTAATTTTATATATAAAATTGGCGGAGCCGTTTTTTGTTTTTTGTTTTAATCTAATTAGATATTAATTTTTCTATTTTAAAATCTAAAATAGTCAATAATCTTTTCATGTTAAAATTTATAATCGAGCTATTATTTATTTTATGTTATGATACTAGTATATAAGTCAAAATAATTCGATTACTGAGTACGGTCCCTCCATTAATAAAAACTATTAAAGGACTCTTCTGGCCATAATATTATATTTTATCGGTGTCGTTTATCTTTAAATCTATATTTTTGTTTTTTTTTTTAAGAGATCTATCTGCCCCTGTCGTTTTTGTGACCACAGATGTAGATCTTTCCAGCTGAAAATGGTCATCGGGGAAAAGCCGCTCTGCAAGCAGGGCTTCTTTTCCCGTCGTAAAAAGGAATAGCTTATTCCGGGGAGAGAGAAGAAAATTGCCCGGGGCGGGCAATTTTCTTCTCTCTCCCCGGAATAAGCTATTCCTTTTTTCCTGGTCACAAAAACGATGTGGGCGTAAAAGAAAAAGACGGATAGAGCATATATCCGATTCTCCTACGTTTTTTTTCGCCAAATCGTAAAATGTATATAACGGCTCCATCCGTCTTTTTCGTTTACGACGGAAAAATCCTTCTGGGGAGAGAAAAGAAAATTGCGATTTGTACATATTGGTCGATTTGAACCATCTGGACCTGCGGTACGCAGGTCCCTTGAGATAATCTACCAAAAATCGCAAAAACAACCGATTCTCCCACAATTTTAGGAAAATCGGTTGTTTTTTCCTCGCAATTTTCTTTTCTCTCCCCATTGATTTTCTTTTCGATGGATGTTTTTTCTCGATTTTTTTTCCGATGACCATTTTAAGCTGGAAAGATCCTACATCTGTGGTCACAAAAACGACGTGGGCGTAAAAAAAGCAAAAAAAAAAGACCTCAAAATAAAGGAGTGTTACGGAAAGCTTTTACAATAGGAAAAAAAGACAATCAAAAAATACAAATATAAATATTTAAATTAAAAGAAAACCGAAAAAATAAATTCTTGTAAGCAAAGATTTTATGTCTCCCCCTATAAATAAAATTCTGCGTTATTTAGCCAGTTTGGTTCTTGACGATAATTGTATAAAATGATAGGTTAATTTAAAATAAAAATTATTATTACACGTATTTAATTGCTAGTTTAATACTATTCCCGCATTATTCTATGTTATCTCACTATCTTAAAATGATGTTAAGTAGTGGTGTATATGCTTATATATTATTATGATATAGTTACGGTTCAAATCCGTGGGATGTAAATTCATAACCTATCGAATTTATTGTTTTTTACATGCTATTGTTCCCTCAATCTTTTTATTTTTGTTCAAATCTAAAATAGATTATAGATTGTTTTTCTTGGGTTAGTTACTAAGTCTTGACGTTTAAATTTTCGATATCGAAAATTTGAAAGTAAAAGGTTTTTTATTTTAACCATTGCGATTGCGAATGTGAAAAAAGAAAAGTAGGGAAAAATCTTAAATAAAAAAAAATCAATTTTTATTTTCGATGGTTTTTTTTTCGTCAAAAAAAAAATTCGTTGTCGATTTAAAAACTAGACAAAAAATCTTGTAAGCAAGAATTTTTTTGTCGGAAAAATCTTTATTAAATATTTTCCCTTTTATTTCTAAACAGTAGTTTTGGTAATAAAAAAAACGCTTATTTGCATGAGAAAAGACTTAAAATTTATAATGAAATCTTATAAGATCCTTTTTATGAAAAAAGGCTATTCAATTATTTGAAGAACCCGCATTCATTTATTGAACATTCGTAACTAGGAATGGTAACTTTTTTTTTATTAATTTCAAAATGGCCATGTGTAATTAATTGACGCGCTGCATTAATGGTCGGTGCTAATTTTAAACGAAACAGAATATTATCAAAACGAGACTCTAAAAATTTTATTAAATTTTCACCAGTTGAACCAGAAGTTTTTTGCGCACGTTTTACATAATTTAAAAATTGATGATGCGTTAAACCATAATTAAAACGCAATTTTTGTTTTTCCATTAAACGAATTGAATATAATGATTGTTTTTTTGAACTTTCCTTAAAATTTTTTAAACTTTTTTGAGTTAATCCAGGAAGTTTTTGTAAATTTAACCGACGTAAAATTTTTAATTTAGGACCAGTATATCGCATAATTTTTTTTTTTTTTTTTATTTTAAAACTAGAAAAATTCCATCAATGAAATTACTTTTCGGCCCCAGGGGCATAATATATATTTAGTAAAGAGATGCGAACCCAAATTAGAAAAGAATCCTTGCAAATAAGGAAGATAATAAATTAGGGAAAGAGATGAAATGGTCATCTCGATTTGATAAACCCCATAACCTAATTAATAATTAGTTTCAGAGTTTTCGATTTTTATGGAGGCTCTATTTTATTTTCGAATTGCTAACGATAATTTTGGGTTCCTTGGGACACGCTAGTATAATTACGTTTTTACCTTTTAATGGAATCTCTTTTAAACAGCTGTTGAAACCAACTATTAATTGGTTTCGGTATTTTAAAATCACCAGTCCAAACACATTATTTGAAGCGTTTCAAACTTAAATTAATGTGTTCGGACCCTAATCCGTGGGTTTTTATCAAAAAAAAAAGAGTTTTTTCTTAAATATTTCTTATCAGGGATGATATTTCACTGTTTTTCGAATAGATTTTTATACTAACGTATTGTTAGTAACAATAATATAGAATTTTGTTCTATTAAGCGCCTGAAAAATAATGGTAGCGTTAATAATAATAAAAAATAGGATAGACCCATTATATCCGGTTTTTTTTTGTTTATATTAAAGAGATAGTAAAGCCTAGCAAGTTCTTAAAGGCGTAAAAAGCCTCCAAGCATTATAAAGATTCTATTTGCCGGCCCCGACGAGAAAAAAATTTTAAACAGAATATTTTCCCTCGAATTGAAAAAAATTCGAGAAAAAATAAACAAGAAAAAACCTCCTCCAGGCCAAAAAACTAGATCTTTCCATATTAAAATATGGAAAGATTGACGGAAAAAAGAAATCGAAGAAAAAAAAAATCGAAGACTGACAAAAAAAGGAATCAAAGATTTCTTTTTTTCTAGATTTTTTTTTCCGTCGTAAAAGTATCGATAGATTTTGCCGGCGATCCCATGCAATAAATGGCATGGGATCATTCGATAGCCGGCAAAATCTAAATCTTTCCATATTTGAATATGGAAAGATTGACGGAAAAAAGGAATCAACGATTACTTTTTTCCTAGAAAAAAAGGAATCTTCGATTCCTTTTTTTCGACGGGAAAAGAAGCCCTGCTTGCAGGGCTTCTTTTCCCCTAGAAAAAAAAAGACGGATGGAGCATATAGCTTCATCCGTCTTTTTTTTTACGACGGAAAAAAAGAATCTAGAAAAAAAGAAATTTTTGATTCCTTTTTTTGTCAGTCTTCGATTCTTTTTTTCCTAGAAAAAGAATCTAAAAAAAAAAGAATCTTCGATTCCTTTTTTTGTCAATCTTTGATTTTTTTTCCTATCGATGCTTTTTCTAGATTCCTTTTTTTCGACGGGAAAAATTAAAATTTTTCCCTAGATCTTTCCATATTTTTGATTTGGTAAAAATAGGGAAAAAAATTTCAAAGAAATTTTTTTTCCCGTCGAGGTCCGCTTCGTAGGCCTTAATTATTAGGGGCTTTTCAAGCCCCTAATAATTAAGGCCTAAGTATCTATAGCCTTGACGAAAAAAAGAAAGAAAAAAAAAGATGAAGTAAACTATAGCCATAATACTCATTTGTTTTTTTCCAATTTACAAGTAGGTATAAAAGAGAGCATTAATGACGGGCCTCGATTAATATTCAACTTTATTTTAATATTTTTATTCTTGCGTGCAAATAGTATTTTTACTTGTTTCATTTGAGGCTCAATTTATTGGATCGCAAAGTAAGCCAATAAATGAGCGATTTTTTTTTTTTTGGGACTTGTTCCAAAATTTCTGCTCCATGGGTAAGTTTTTTAAAAAAATAAGAACCGCGCTAAATCAAAAAGATGGCGCCTCCTCTTTTTTTTCTTCTGGTATAGTGAACCGTTGCTAAACCCTAAATACTTTGGCTATTTTTTATTTTACTATTTTAGGAAACGACGAACAATTCAACCCCGTTTTAAATCATAAGGAGAAATTTCAACTAAATGAAACTAAGTCGTCATTAATACAACTCGTTCGCTAACCGTATATGATAATTTTTTATCATACGGCAATTTATAAAAATTTATTAACGCGAAAATGAACCACAAAATGCTAATCATATTAAAAAAAATAAAGACCTAAAATTGTGACTAGTAGCAATTTATGCATAGCGACACCCAACTTTTTAATGGCGAATTTCAACAATGAACTTAAAATAACATGTCAATTTATTTTCTTTGATAAAGATTTATTTGGGCACTAATAAATAAATTATTATTTGATTCTGGACTTTTTTCTCAAATCGTTAAATTAGAAATCATATAGCGCTTCTCTTATTTTAAAATTAGCCGTAAATAAAAAGAAGTGCTTTTTCACAAACAAAATTTATTATTAACGATTCCCGTTAATAATTTAAAATAATTAACAAGGACGTTGGTCGGACGGTGAAAAAATCATCGAGGGTAATAATTTCAGGTATTAAATACCTTTTCAATATCTTTCATTATTTTAGAGGAAAGCTTTAACTTGACAAAACTTACCATCACGTCTCTCGATAAATGTAATATGATATGCTTTGTTAAATTTGAAATTGGATTAAGATGGCTATGGTTACTTTCATTTTTTTTACGGTTTTGTCTTTAAGGCATAATTCGTCAAAAAAGAAAAAAATTCACTTAAGACATCCAAATTTATTTGGATGTCCGTAGGGGTTAGTCATCGTCCCTTTTTTTAAAAGTTGCAAAATGGCGGGCCCTCCCTTTTTTTTTTGAATAAGAACGATTGAGGTTTTAATTTTATAATAATCAAGGAGTTCTTTATCTAGCAATTAAAGACTCGGCTTTTTTTGTAAAGAGAATGCCGAGTCTTATTAAAAAGTAATTTCATTAATAGAAAATTGCTTCTTTTCATATTATTTTTTATTCAATGTCATGAAATAATCGCCGGCAAAATCTATCGATGCTTTTACGACGGAAAAAAAAAATCTAAATCTTTCCATATTTTAATATGGAAAGATTTAGATTTTTTTTTTCCTTCGATTCCTTTTTTTCGACGGGAAAAGAAGCTCTGCTTGCAGAGCTTCTTTTCCCCTAGATCTTTCCATATTAAAATATGGAAAGATTGACGGAAAAAAGAAATCGAAGATTTCTTTTTTCCTAGAAAAAAAGGAAGAGATGATATTGTCGGAAAAACTTGGATTTTTTTGTTGGATCGCTTTTTGGTGATGAGAAAATAGGATTCGTTGAGGTTTATAAGCCTCAAAGAATACTTCAAAACTGGCAGTACGCATGTTCTCAGGGAAAAAAATGCGTTTTTGGATCTTTGTTGATTGTAAATTAAGAATCTCAAATAAAAAAATATATGGTTTGATTTATATATTTTTTTTGTTTTACTTTTCGCTTTAAGTATAAACTGTATTTTTCAATTATTTAATCCGACGACATGTAAACTAGGGAAAAATTGTTACTTGCAAAAATTTTTTTCGTACGTTTTTTTTTCAACTAGTTCGCCTTTACAATCTAAAATAAAAATACTTTCAAATGATTACGAACCTCTTCTAGCCCTCTATAAAAATTAATTCGACCTAATTTTTTTAGTACATAAATTAATCGACTAAAATTGTGTCTTAGCTAGGCTGGTTATTTTAGTGTATATATGTAAAACTCTAGGATATCGCATGTGAATATTTATATTAGTCCGGCTTTTTCAAGATAATATAGTTTTAGCTTATTTGTTATATATTTGAATTAGCTTAGTATTAATTATTACCACCTTTTAGTCTTTACTTACCTCACAAAGAAGGGACTGTAAAAACGTGAATGATAAACGAAAATTTCCACAATTTATTGCGGAAATTTTTTTTACTCTCCGTCAAATAAATCAAGATTTTCATAAAAGTATCTTGTGAAAAGTATCTGACGCATTGAAATTTTAATAAAAACAATTATACTGAAACGATATAATTAGAGAAATTAGAAAAATGATTCCTATTTGTGTTATCGCCGTGCGGTTCTTTACCTTTTAAATGGATAAGACAGTCCGCTTTAATCTCGTGTTATAATCACCTTCCACAAAAAAAATTTAAGACCAGTATTCCTGGGAGAATTTTTTTTATTTCTAAAAAATACTTGTCGGTTGTAACAAATTTATATTTCGATATTGAATTGCTCTCCGGGCTTCTTTTCTTACTTAGTACACCTGAAAAGCATTTTTTTGATAGTTTATTCAAAAAAAAATATTGTAGTTATCTTGGCTAATTATTTTAGATAAATTTAATGATTTTTTAGAAACCATTAGATTATTGATAAAATCAATACTTCTTCATACATCGGCAAATTTATTTGTGTTTTTTTTGACGGTTTGTATCTATATTTAGCAAAAAAATTTGGGGGCCTGCAATCAATTGCAAGCCCTGACGTACGAAGGGAAAAAAAATCAATGGGGATTTTTTTTTCCGATCATAAAAGCATCTATAGGTAAAAAGGAATAGCTCCCGGGGAGAGAGAAGAAAATTGCCATTTTTGGTCGATTTGAATCTGAGAGAATCGACCAAAAATGGCAATTTTCTTCTCTCTCCCCTTTGATTCGTTTTTACCTAGAAAAAAAAGGAATCTAGATCTTTCCATATTTTAATATGGAAAGATCTAGATTCCTTTTTTTCCTGGGTTTTACCCCGATCGCGTATTTCGAGGCGATCAGTCACAATGATTGCCGCGAAATACGCGATCGGGGTAAAACCGTCGATCTTCGATTTTTTTTTACCTTCGATTACTTTTTTCCGATGGATGCTTTTTCTAGATTTCTGGGAGACATCTTCGTTCTTTCATAAATTAAATTTTTTTTTCTGGGGACCTGCGTCCCGTAGGTCCCGACGGATTTTTTGAGGCCTTATAAGACTCAAAAAATCCTCATTTTTTAGATTAGTTAAGAGATCGGCTATTAGACTACTCTATCTATCTAGTTTTGCATTAATATACCCTAACAACCCACATTACTTTATCGCCTAATATAATTCAAATAAAATTTTTTCTAATTTTACCTGAAACATGAGCTAATACTAAAAACCCGTTATCGAGTTTAACTTTAAACATTCCGTTTGACAAAACTTGAATTATTGATCCTTCCATCTCTATCAGTTCATTATTCATAAATTTTTAAATATACCTATTTATAACAGACTAAAAAAAATCCGAAAGGGAGAGAAGAGCAATTCTTACCCCTATTCCTGCTTGTATTTTCCATACTTAATTCGTAAGCACAAAAAAACTTAAAGGAAGAGGGAAAAAGAATTCCCGCTGGTCTTACCCCGAGCACACTATGGGCCCGAGAGAAAACCTTTGTTGCAAGGATTTTTTCTTATCGTCGGGCTTCGCTAATTATCAAGAATTAGCGGAGCCGCTTTTTTTATTTTATTAAAACTCGCCGCAGGTTTTTAAAATATTTTGAGGATAAAAAATTTTTATAAAAATGAAATATAAGCAAACAAAAAGTAATTTAAATGTCCGCCTTAAATAATCAACAAAAATATATAATTTATCGACACCCTAATAAATAATGGTGTTCGCGTTTTATTTTTTACATAGCAGGTGATCTTTTTAGAGATTAAATCAACCCCTGTTATTTATTTACCAGGGGGATAAAATAGAATAATGAAAAAAAACAGGGTGCTCGATTTAATCATGTTAAAATACGAGGACATCAAAGGGAAGAGAGAAGAAAATTGCCATTTTTGGTCGATTCTCTCCGGTTCCAATCGACCAAGATGTGAAAATGGGGAGAAAAGAGAAAATTGCGAGGAAAAAACAACCGATTCTCCCCAAATGAGAATCGGTTGTTTTTTCGATTTTTGGTCGATTTTCTCCGGTTCAAATCGACCAAGATGTATAAAAATGGCTATTTTCTCCCCGGGGCGGGCAATTTTCTCTTTTCTCCCCGGGGCGGGCAATTTTCTATCTTCTCCCCGGGGGCGATTAATTTTGATGTCCGTCGGGGCCCGCTATTTTGAAAAATAGCAGGCTCCCCCTTTATTTCGAATTTAATAAAAAGTAAAGAAAAAATTGCCATAAAGATTATTTTTAAAAAGAATCATTAAAACAAAGATAAATTAGCTAATAATAATTAAATCCATCATGAAGATAATCAATCAATAGCGGAGGCAAAATAACAAAGACACTTCGAATTAAAAATAAATAATTATTATTACAAACTCCGGAAAAAATTGGATACAGACATTTAAAAATAAATAAGGACCTAAAAAATCTTTTTTTCTTTTCGTTGCACTCTTAGCATTGTATCTTTTTAAGATTAATACGCATTTTCTATATATGCGTTTATTAAGCATAAAATAGAAAATGCGTATTAATCTTAAAAACGTTTTTAATGAGAAGGGCAAGGTTAAAACCGTCGTAATAAAAAAAAACGAAGGTAAAAAGAGAAAACTGCCAATTTTAAGAGCTCTTCATTAAGCTCTGTCAATTATAAAGAAAAGGCGGAGCCGCTTTTAAAAAAAGAGGATAATGTCGGTCCTCCCATTTTTAACTAAGTTGTTCCCCTAGCTTGTAAGGACTTTCCTTTTCTATTTTAGATCCTCATTTCTTTTAAATTACTTCCTTGGGGATAAGAAAAATTTACCTCTTCCCGTTTTTTCTTTTTTTTGTAAAAAAGAAAAAAACCGAAAGAAGGAGAAAGATTGTTATATAGCTCTTGTTTTTTCTTCTAGTCATGGGCATGTTCTACATAATATGTCAATATTCTTTTTATACTCATTACTAGAAAAAGAATCGAAGGAAAAAAAAATCAAAGATTTTTTTTTCCTTCGATTCTTTTTTTTTAGGAAAAACGAAATCGCTATACTATTTCGTTTTTCTTATATTTCCAGGGGACATCTAAGTTCTTTCATAAATGAAATTTTTTTGTCTGGGGCCAGCAATGTGGGCCGCCAGGCAAAAAAATTTCAAAGGGGAGAGAGAAAATTGTCATTTTGGATATATTCTGCTTTCGCTCCGAGCGGAATTTTTTTTCCTAGAGACCTGCGTCCCGCAGGTCCCGACGGATTTTTTTTGTTTATTATTTTACCAAATTTCGAGCAAAATTTCGCCTCCCAATTTTTTTTCTCATGCTTCTTTATCGGTTATAATACCAGAGCTTGTAGATACAATAAAAATTCCTAATCCACCTAAAGACGGTGGAAGAGGATTTTGCGAATATCGACGTAAACTAGGTTTACTTACTCTTTTTATTGCATGAATCATAGTTTTTTTTTCACGACCAACATATTTTAATGCTAAAATAATGACTTTTTTTTTCATTCCATTTTTTGATTTTCCAGATAAAGAACTAAATTTTGTTGTTCATTGATCACTAATAGTTAAATTTGTTTCTTTTTCATAATTTCCTGGATTAGTAATTTTGTCTGTTGATGAAACAGCAAGATTTTGATCGTGATTTTCTTTATTTGATATCAAATTTTCTTGATTCGAGTTTATAAACGAATTAGAAGTTTGTGTGACGGACGTATTCGGAGTTGAAATTAAACTTTTTGGTAAACCAGCATTATCTAAATTCGACGAATTCATTGTTGTTACACAAATACAATGGATGTACCCTTCTTTGGCTAATATTTTAGCAATTATCTCATTATTTTTTGTATATGGTAATGTTACTAATGGATTTTTAATAGTAATGGCATTTCTTATTAAAGTTGCCATATCACTAATTGAATCTACACTCATATATATATATATTATTTGTTAAATTTTTAACCCCAGTACGTTTTTCTAAAAATTTTATGATTTGGGGATATAGCAAGATAAAATAACTAATCAATTTACTTTTTGTTTTATTAGAATAAAAAAGTAGACGCTTTTTTTTATAATCCTCTCAAGATTATCATCAAAGTTGGATTGATGTCAAAACAACTTTTTAATTCCTCTTTTTTCTTGACGCTTCGGGGCCTCCTAATCAATTCTTTTTCATATTTTTATCAAATCAAGAAAAATTAAAGGAGGATTTTTCGGGCGGAGAGTCCGAAAAAAGCCAAAGAGGAGCAAATACTCCCCGAGCGGGTTTTTTTTCTCCTCGTTTTACCATCTTTTTTCGATAATTTTATTTATAGGACTAAAAAAAAAAAGATTTCGTGAATAAATCAAATCTGTCAAAAAAAAACCAAAATGGTAAAACGAGTATTATCAATAAAAAAAACACCGTTTTTACAAAATCTAGATCTTTCCATATTTTAATATGGAAAGATTGACGGAAAAACGAAATCGCTATGCGATTTCGTTTTTCCTAGAAAAAAAGGAATCGAAGGAAAAAAAATCTAGAAAAAAGGAATCAAAGATGGACAAAAAAAGAATCTTCGATTCTTTTTTTCGATTCCTTTTTTCGACGGGAAAAGAAGCCCTGCTTGTAGGGCTTCTTTTTCCTAGATCTTTCCATATTTTTAGCCCTGGGGCGCCCCAGGGGCATATGGAAAGATGGACGGAAAAAGGAATTGAAGGAAAAAAAAAATCTAAATCTTTCCATCTTTTAATATGGAAAGATTTAGATTTTTTTTCCGTCGTAAAAGCATCCATCGGAAAAAATCTTTGTAGGCAAAAGGGTAAATGGCTAGCGACCTAGATATAATCATCCATCCAAGCATATAAAACATCATTTGTACCATCAGAGTCAATAAAAAAACTATCGTCCTCACGGGTTCAACGATTTTATTTTTATACTTTTTCACCTTTTATTAAGTTTGTTATGTAAAAAGTATATCGACGAAACTGTCAAAAAAAATTTTGTAAGGACCTACGTATAGCAAGTTTCTAAAAGCAATTTCTAAATAATTTCATCTTTGTTTTATTGGATACGTGGAGAATTTTTTTTTTTATTAATAAATAATTGATTTTAGCTATTTCTTAAGTAAAAAATTATCGTCAGATTAAAAAAAAAATGGAATTTTCTTAAAAGAAAATTTTTTGTAAACTGATTTAAAAAATCGATAATATATTCTAATTTTTATAATTAAACTTTATCATTTAAAGAAACAAAACGTGTTTTAATTGGTAATTTTGAAGAAGCAATGCGAAACGCTTCCCGAGCACGAGTTTCAGACAGACCAGTGATTTCAAATAGAATTTTTTCTGGTAAAACTGGAAATACCCAATATTCAACACTTCCTTTACCAGTCCCCATACGACTTTCAGCCGGTCAAAAAGTTACTGGTTTATCTGGAAAAATTCTAATCCATAATTTACCTGTTCTACGAACATATCAAATTAAAACACGTCGACAAGCTTCAATTTGTCGCGATGTTATCCAACTTGGTTCTAAAGCTTTTATTCCAAAAATTCCAAAACTTAAAGTGTTTCCTCTAGACGCTTTACCTTTCATTCGCCCGCGAAAGCTTTTACGGTATTTAGTTCTCTTTGGCAGGAGCATATATATATTGTTTGATTTTATTATTAATATAAACGCCCATATCGTTTTTGTTATCACGTATTGGTAACAAAAACGACGTGAGCAGGAAAAAATATTTTTTTAACGTACCTGCGATTTGATAAAAAAAGGTATATGAAAATTAATACTTTGCCCATTGTTTTTTGTCTTTTCCATTTGCCCACGTCGTTTTTGTGACCACATATGAAGATCTTTCCAGCTTAAAATGGTCATCGGGAAAAAGAAGCCCTGCTTGCAGGGCTTCTTTTTCCCGATGACCATTTTAAGCTGGAAAGATCTTCATATGTGGTCACAAAAACGACATGGGCGAAAAAAAAATCGGTCTGGGGAGAGAAAAGAAAATTGCCATTTGTACATATTGGTTAATTTGAACCATCTGGACCTGCGGTACGCAGGTCCCTTGAGATAATCTACGAAACATCGTAAAAGAAACCGACAAGTAGAAAAAGGAACCGACAAGTCGAAAAAGAAACCGACAAGTCGAAAAAGAAACCAGGAAAAAAAGTAATATAGAAAAAAGGGAATCGCCCCCGGGGAGAGAGAAGAAAATTGCCATTTTCACATCTTGGTCGATTATCTCAAGGGACCTGCGTACCGCAGGTCCCTTGAGATAATCGACCAAGATGTACAAATGGCAATTTTCTTTTCTCTCCCCAGAAGGATTTTTTTTCGGTCGTAAAAGTAGCCATCGATTAGAATCCCTATCCAGCCATCCCATGAAATAAATGGCATGGGATCATTCGATGGCTGGGTAGGTATTCTAATTGATGGCAGCTTTTTCGAAATTCCTTTTTTTTGTCAATCTTTGATTTTTTTTCCGATAGATGCTTTTTCTAGGAAAAAAGGAATCAAAGATTCTTTTTTTCCGTCGTAAAAGCATCCATAGGAAAAAAGTAATCTTCGATTACTTTTTTCCTATGGATGCTTTTTCTAGATTATTTTTTTCCTGGCAATTTTCTTCTTTCTCCCCATTTATTTTTTTCCTCTTCAATTTCTTTTTTCTGTCAATTTTTCCATATTTTTTTAGATGGAAAGATTGACAAAAGAAATCGCACACATAAAAAGTAATAGATACTTTAAATAAAATTTATAGAATATTAAGAACAATTCCAGCGCCAACAGTTCGTTTTCCTTCACGAATGGCAAAGCGCATACCTACTTCAATTGCAATTGGATAAATTAATTCAATTTTTAGTTTAACACGGTCACCTGGCATAATCATTTGCATAGGAGTATCATCATCGGTAAAAAATTCGGTTATTTTACCTGTTATATCACATGTTCAAGCATAAATTTGTGGCGAATAGCCGGGCGTCATCGGTGTATGTCTACCGCCTTCGGCTTGTGTTAATACATAAATTTGTGCTTGAAAAGCGGTGTGAGCTTTTAAACTTCCAGGTTTAGCCAATACCATTCCGCGCTGAATTTCATTTTTACTTATACCACGTAATAAAACTCCAACATTATCACCAGCCAAAGTTTCTTCTAATGATTTTTGAAACATTTCTAAACCAGTAACTGTTGTGTTTCGAGTATCTTTTAAACCTATAATCTCAATATTATCTCCAATTTTTATTTGACCTCTTTCAACCCGACCAGTAGCAACTGTACCACGCCCAGTAATAGTTAATACATCTTCCACAGCCATCAAAAAGGGTTTTTCAGTTTGTCTTTCTGGAGTTGGAATATAATTATCAACCGCTTCCATTAATTGGTAAATTTTATCCACCCATTTATTCTCACCTGGTTCAATTTTTGGATTTTCTAATAAAGCTTGTAAAGCTAATAAAGCACTTCCTGAAATAATTGGTACTTCATCTCCTGGAAAATCATATTGTCCTAAAGTTTCTCAAACTTCTAATTCGACTAATTCAATTAATTCAGGATCGTCGACTTGGTCTTCTTTATTTAAAAACCCAACAATACAAGGAACACCAACTTGTTTTGCTAATAATAAATGTTCTTTAGTTTGTGGCATCGGTCCATCGGCTCCAGATACAACTAAAATGGCTCCATCCATTTGTGCAGCTCCAGTAATCATATTTTTTACATAATCAGCATGACCAGGACAGTCGACATGAGCATAATGACGATTGATTGTCTCGTATTCAACATGGGCTGTATTAATAGTAATTCCGCGTGCTTTTTCTTCTGGTGCAGAATCAATTTGATTATAATCGCGGATGCGAGCTAACCCTTTTGCAGATAATGCCATTGTAATTGCTGCGGTTAAGGTTGTTTTTCCATGATCAACATGTCCAATAGTTCCTATGTTTACATGGGGTTTATTTCTCTCAAATTTTGAACGAGACATAAATTTTTTATTTTTATTTTTTTTAATCCGAAATGCAAATTTAAAATGTATTTCGATTTCTAATAAATATATATTATATAAAGAGCGCGAACGTAAACTTTAGCTAAAAATTTTGAAAAAAAAATATATTATTTTTCCTACAACTAAAATTACCGCCGGAATTTACCCAATCCCCCAGATGAGGTAAGCTAAGGTAGAAACTTGCAAAGATTTTTTTAGTCTCGTTTTAAATCGAAAGAGCGCGCCGTACAACAAAAAAATCCTTGCAAGCAAGGATTTTTTTTCGACGGGAAAATCCTTGCTTGCAAGGATTTTTCCTCGCTTTGACTTTTCAAATAATTTATCAGTAATGAGATAACGAGGAATTTTTTTACGAGAATGCTCCTCCCTCTCCCTTTTAAACAAAAGGGAAGAGGGAGGAGCATTCTCGTAAAAAACGAAAACAACGATTAGAGGCGCTCTTCCTATTAAAAAATAAAGAGAGCGCCTCTAATCGTTGTTTTCTTTTTTGCTGCATTTTCCAATTTTTTTCCTTCTCTTTTTTCATTCTTTCGGAAAGGCAAAGATAAATTTTTTTTCGGAAAGAAATTTCGTGAATTGAGAGGTGAAAAAAATGAAAATTATGTGGCAAACTCTCTGATGCATAAACCTTTTTTTCCATCTGCCCCTGTCGTTTTTGTGACCAGATCTTATCCGCACCGTTCCCCCCCTCACTGGATCCCTCTCTAAGAGGGATCCAGTGAGGGGGGGAACGGTGCGGATAAGATCTGGTCACAAAAACGACGTGGGCGTAAAAAAAATACCGTCAATAATTGGTTGATCGGAACAATACCATTTTTTTTTTGTGGGGAACTTGTTCTACTTAAATTTTCGCCCTCCATTTTTTTTACCTAGGTAAAAAAAAAGGAAGTGCTGCTACAAAGCGCTATTTTTACCGTTTTATTTTTTCAATGGTGAAGCTCTGTTTTTATTCGGCTAGGTAAATAAATTTCAAAAGGGAAAAAGCATAAAATTGCTAGGAAAAAACAACCAGTAAAAAAAAAATCAATTATCCCAAAATTTTTGATTTTGGGATAATTGGTTTTTTTTTCGCTTTTTGGTCTATTTTATCCGGTTCAAATCGACCAATATCTACAAAAAGGGGGAGAAAAGAGTAAATTGCCATTTTAGGTTGATTTTCTCAGGTTCAAATCGACCAAGATGTATAAAAATGGCAATTTACTTTTTTCTCCCCGGGGTGGGCAATTTTTTCTCCCCGGGCAAAAATTTTTTTCACATTCTGTTTTCTTTTAGGACGGATTAGTATTGTTTTTTTCTTTTCGTAAAGACATAAAAAACAAAAGAGAGAGGGCGAAAATTTTGTAGTAAACGCCATTATTTCTGACGTGGGCAATAAAACTATTAAATTGAAAAATTTTTATTTCTCCGTTTTCTCAATTGATAAATTGAACTAGAGAAACTTGGTTTCGCTTACTTATTTTAATAATAATTGATTTTATTGTGTTGATGACTAGTGATAAATTCATTAAATCACAAATTTTAATACGAGGACACCGAAATTAATTTCGGTGTCCGTCGGGACCCAAAGCCATTGAAAATGGTTTTGGGTCCCCCCTTTTTTCGTTTTTAATTTTAATATAATTTTAACCCAAAAATATTGTTATTTTATCTTTTTAGTATTGATGAATCTTCTTTGGACATTAAAGAAAGTTTTGGTAGACTACCAATAAACCTTGACCACTTAAAGAAAGGCATCAGGTATAAAAAATTTTAAAGAGGAAACCCGCGATTTTTTTAGAGGCTAATTATAAAAGACCTCGACGAATTATTCGGAGCTTGAAAAGTTTTATAAAATCCTAAGGGAAAAGAAGCTCTGCAAGCAGAGCTTCTTTTCCAGTCGAAAAAAAAATCAATGGGGATTTTTGTCCTCTTTTTTTAGGTAAACTAATTCATGCTTGCATGGATAACGATATCCAAATTTATATAAAAAATTTTCCCTTCCCTTTTTACATTTAAAAAAAAAAGAAAAATGCATAAAAACGCCGGTTCGGAAAGAAGAAAAGGGCCCTTCATAGGTGGGCCTTATGGATGTTTGAGTAACGCTATTTTTAAAAAAATAGTGTTTTCCCCTACTTTTTCTAGTTGATCGAACGATCTTATTTTAAAAAATGGCGCTTTTTGATTTAGTATTTATAAGTTTTAAAAAAGCTTTTTTTAGACAGTCGAAATCAATATTAAAAAGATAAGTCATTGTCATTTTTCGAAAAAATAATTTTTTGAAATCAATTTTTAGACAAAAAACAATACTACTACCATATTTCTTTATTTTATTTTGGATAATATAGACCTAAACATTATTGTAAAAAAAATTTTTTTTGCGATTAGAAACAATATTAATGTTAAAAATATTTTTATTTATTTTGTTTGTCAAATTTGCTATTTTATCCAGTATTTATTTTTTAGAGCTTTTTTTAAAAATCTTGAAAAAAAAACAGGCCGCAATCAATTTTTTTCTTCCTTCTGGATTTTGTCGGTTCTTGAATTATACTCCATGGAGGAAAAGTTGACAAAAAAAAAGAATTACAAAAGAGATTAGAGTCTCGCGATCGTATTCTTTTTAACCGAAGAATCAATTTTTTAAAACGTTCTTTTTAAGACCGTATAAACATAAATAGAAAAAACCGCAAAACATAATTTTTCATTTAAAGATTAATTTATTCAACGCTTTTTAAGTTTAACCTGAATTGGTTTTCAGGTCAAATTCTTTAATACCCCTTATGGGATTTGAACCCATGTCGCTTCCTTGAAAAGGAAGTATCCTAGGCCAGCTAGATGAAAGGGGCAATGATAAAGTAAATGTTCACGTCAATTTTGGTACCAAAATTGACGTGGTAACAAAATTGATATAAACATTAAAACAACTTTGAAATTGATAACAAAGTTGTTTTTATCCCTTATGGGATTTGAACCCATGTCGCTTCCTTGAAAAGGAAGTATCCTAGGCCAGCTAGATGAAAGGGACAATGTAAAAAGGGGGGACCCAAAACCATTTTCAATGGCTTTGGGTCCCGACGGACACCGAAATTTATTTCGGTGTCCTCGTAATTTTTTTACTTTTAGCCCGAATAGGACTTTTTTCTTGGAATGGCCATAAAGCATTCATCTGACATAGGAGAATGAATGCTTTATGGCCATTCCAAGGAAAAAGGGCTTTCCACCAAAATTAAAAATTTTGGTGGAAAGGCTAAAAATATATAAAACAACGATTTATTTTTGTTTTCTTTCTCTTTTACTCGTTTTCGGCCCCAGAGGCATAAAAATTAAATATTTTTTACTATTTTGATTCATAAAAAGGACATCTATTTGTATAATAGACAAAACTTGAATTCAGATTTTGATTTTAGCTTTGGCTAAAATCAAATTTTGCGAATAAAAATTGTAAACTACTTATCTTAATTAATAATATTAATAAAAATTTCAAATTTTGTCAAATTAATTTTGAAAATTTTATAAAAAAATAAAGTAATTTAAATTTTTTCTTTTTTGACGGGTTTTATCACGATGGTTAACATGAAAATATTGAAACAAGAAAATGGACTTTGATTTATACAAAGAAAATTTTTCTCCCAAATACACGGTATTTTCAATTCCATTAAAAATACCTTACCAAGGTAAAAGATATTTAATTATAAAATTACCGACTGATTATAGAAAAGTCCAAAGAATAGTTATGAATTAAAATTATAATCCTTACAATAAGTATAAATCTAATTTTTAGTCCCTGAAAGCCGAAAACATTACAAGATGTTTCGATATGATTAATGACAGATGAAAAACGCTCTAATTTAATGATAGAACAAAAAAGCGGGCCCCGACTTACATCAAAGGGAAGAGAGAAGAAAATTGCCATTTTTGGTCGATTCTCTCCGGTTCAAATCGACCAAGATGTATAAAAATGGCTATTTTCTCCCCGGGGCGGGCAATTTTCTCTTTTCTCCCCGGGGCGGGCAATTTTCTCTTTTCTCCCCGGGGCGGGCAATTTTCTCTCTCCCCGGGGGCGATTCATTTTGATGTCCTCGTTTATGTTTTATGTGTAAAACACTTAAATATTGATGATATTAAATCGGAAGTACATCACCGAAGACCGCGCGAATTTGGTGAAGATAATTCAATTGGTAATTTGGCATTACTTTGTCAAGTATGTCATACTTACGTTTCAGATGTCCATAAAAAGTGATCCCTGGATGAAGTTTTAATGTTAATGAAACACAAAATTTTAAAAATTCCAGACCCATACATAAAATTATTTAAATAAATTAATAATTTTAACAATATAATGATATGCTTTACATATTTTATTATATTATTAGAATTATTTATTTAAAAATCTTTATGTATGGAATTGGAATATATATTGGAATTTTGAAAAATTACGACAAAACGAAGAATGTTGTGAGAATAAATGGATTCTCATTGTAAGAGAAAGAGGAACCGTATGACGCGAAAGTGTATCATACGGTTCCGGGAGGGCGAATATCCCTCGTATTATTATGAAGGATTGGATTTACTCCAATATGTATTCAATATTACGTAAACCATTATGCTCTAACTTAGGCTCCCCCTATACTCCTTGTTATACCTATTAGGATTTCATGATTGTACTCCGTCCTTCATGAAAGGTATTTCATATCAATTTTAGAAGCCTATATTAATGGGAAGGTTTTTTTCATAACCATGAAATACCCTAGTATCTCCTATTAGAGCTCTCTCTGAATGTCTATATTATAAAGACGACATCCTTTTCGCTTTTGCTAACAAATGGTTTTTTATTTCCGTCCCCCAAAGTGTGGAGACACGATAATATTCCTAATAATCGTGGGGGAATTGTACCCCATTTCGCGCATGAATTGTAATCACTAGCAAAATATATTTTACTTGTAACGAAGGAATAAATTTTAACTAGTTAAAGTTTTTCGTAATACGCCGCAAATTTATAACACTCTACAAAGCTGCTTTTTATGGTTAACAATTTATAACACCTTTTTTTCCCCTTCGCATTTGATATAAAATAAGAAACAATAGGTGTTAACAATTTATAACACCTTTTTTTCCCCCTTCGCATTTGATATAAAATAAGAAAAAAAAGGGGGAGCCCGCTATTTTTCAAAATAGCGGGCTCCCCCTTTTTTTTCTTATTTTTGATTAAGTCATAAAAATATTAAACAATTTAGATTAGATTATTTCGGAATCAATCGTAATTTCAAAATATTTATAATCCTAAAAAAAAATTTTAGAACGAACGGTAATTAAAAAAAAAGATATATATTTAAAATGGAAGGTCCCGGCGATATAAAAAATACCTCGATCTTTCCATATTTTAATATGGAAAGATTGACGGAAAAAAGTAATCGAAGGAAAAAAAAAATCGCAATCTTTCCATATTTTAATATGGAAAGATCTAGATCTTTTCATCGTAAAATGGTTATAGATTTTGCCGGATATTGAATGATCCTATGCCATTTATTGCATGGGATCGCCGGCAAAATCTATAACCATTTTACGATGAAAAGATCGACGGAAAAAAGGAATCTAAAAAAAAAAATCGAAGATTCTTTTTTTTTGTCAATCTTTGATTCCTTTTTTCCTAGGGAAAAAGAAACCCTGCTTGCAGGGCTTCTTTTCCCTATCTATCGGCTCCTGTCGTTTTTGTGACCACATATGAAGATCTTTTTATCTGCCCCAGGGGCGAAATAATAAACATAAAGGCATTCTCTGAATTTTTCCGGTTTTGAAAGAATGCAAATTAATTAATAAAAAATAACTAAATAATTTTACGCCCCAGGGGCACATGATTTTTAAATATTAGGGGTATCTATGATACCCTTCGGTAAAATAAAATACCGAAGGGTGAAAACTAGCTACTGATGTAAGCTATGACTAAAAAAAATTATGCATTGACATTAGAATAATAAAAATTACGCTAAGTCTAATGGGAAGTTGTGTGCATTTCTTTCATGCATTACCTCAAATCCAAGGTTAGCTCGGTTAATTACATCCGCCCAAGATGAAATTACACGTGCGTTAGAGTCAACAATTGATTGGTTAAAGTTTCAAGATGTTAAAATTATTAAATAATAATTAAGACTATTCTATCAATAATAGAATATATCTTTCTTTTTATAGTTAATTTTCTGGTTTTTATGAGAAAATTAACTATAAAAAGATCAGACTATGTCAGATATTTTTGACCATTTTCAAAAAGGTCAAAATACTTGAATATTAATAGTCGTTGAACCTTTTATGGGCTGCAAATTCATGGTTGTTTTGGGACCATATTTTTGCAATTTATTCAAATAAATTTGCTTAGTTTTTTATACTAAGTGAGTCTTACTTCAAAACCCGTTTAAGTTAACTGTTAAAACAGCTAATTCATTAGCTGTCAGGACTATGTTACCTTATATTATTTATAAGCAAAATAAATAGTCTCTGAACCTAGTTTATATATTAATTTAGTGTCATAAACTTTTTCTAAATTTTTATATAAATAAGGATGCAAATTATAAAAAAAAAAATTAAAAATAACAGATTATTGTATTTTTTCTATACCACACAAAACCCAGCCTCTAGAACTCCCCCGATTTACTGAAGAAGTTCTAAGCAATCTGCCTATATTCTAGCTCTGAGTTTTGGTATAAGTAATTCCAATAGATTTTCCCAATATTAATGCTAAATCATGGACTGTTGTTCTTTCGCTATTACTAGGTTCAATTTCAACAATATTTTTAGGATTACTTACGTGATACCAAAAGGTTTTTTGCAAATTGGAACTTAAAGCAGCACTTTTTCTTTTATATGGAACTAAACAATTAGTAAATTGAGAAAGTGCTGGATCATTTTTAAAAAGATCTTCTAGTTCGCAATTTGACATATCCATAAATGGATAAGTAATAATACCTACTAAACCAAAACCTCTAAATTCCTTTTTAACGCCCTGTATTAATTTACTTATTCCTTCACGAAAACGAATCTTTTCTTTTTCCTGATCATTTTGGTCTATGACTGAAGGAACTTTACTTATTAAATCTTGACAAGTTTTAGTAAGAAGTCTTTCCTTATCTCCTGAAAGAACTATAAGAGATTGAGTTGGCCCATAATACCAAACAGTTCCAAAAAAAAGAGCTTTTTGTGTTTCAAAGTTTTGTCTACCTAATGCAGCTAGATCAGTGTTTTGATTTTTTACTTTACCTCCACGCTTCCCAAATTCAGCTTGTCTAACAGGATCCTTAAATACGAGGACACCGAAATAAATTTCGGTGTCCGTCGGGACCTAAAGCCATTGAAAATGGTTTTGGGTCCCCCCTTTTTGTTCTTGCGTATTCACGCTGTTTTTGACGAGCCTCTTCAGTTAAGCCAGATCACCAAAGGACAACATAGTCATCTTTTTCACTGTTAAAAGCTTGGGCAAGCAATCTATGAGCCTGAGTATGGTCATCAAAACTCAAACTGAGTATGTTCCAGGGTTCATCAGTTCCTCTACAATGTTTTGGAATAATGTGGTGTTTTTCTATTCTTCCCGAGGGAACATAATTTGAAGCCATTTTTGCAAGAATGAAATTATGATACAAATTAGGTTCTGTTTTTAATAGATCATCTAATTCTTCTTTTGAAGAGATTCCATTATAAATAGAAAGGTCTTCACTATCAGGAATATCAGGCATTTCTTGTTCTATTAATTGATCTAGCGGATCAGTGGAGTCTAAATTATTTTGTCTTATTAATTGATCTAGCGGATCAGTGGGGTCGAAATTGTTCTGTTTTAACGTATTCATATTTTTAATTTTTTTTTAGGCTTATCAAAGTTCAAATCTTTTGATAAGCCAATAATATTTTTTGCAATTCTTTTTGTTTATCGCACGTTGGCAATAGATAACGTGCGGCGCTTACTTATTAAACGCCATTGTTGAAATTCCTAATGATGTAAACCAAATTCCAATTACTGGGAATACTGCTAACGCGAAGTGTAATGAACGTGAGTTGTTGAATGAGCTATATTGCCATAATAAGCGCCCAAAGTATCCGTGAGCTGCGACAATAGAGTATGTTTCAGTTTCTTGCATATATAATCATATTTTTCAATATGTAAATTGGACTATATTTTAACTATTTAATTAAAAGATTAATTAAATAGTTTCTTCGATTGAGTCTCTGAATTAAACAAAAATAAAATTTTAATTTAGAAGGTTTTTTAAAAGTGAAATTTTAATTGAATGTTATTTTTACAGCTACGAGGAAGAACTTAGCAAAAAACTTTTGGAACACTTACTCTTCTTCTTCCTTTACATAACCAAATATTTTATCATCTCCTGTTTCACAACGTTTCATGATAGCAGATCTTGATGTAAAAACCCCTGCATCATTATATTCGTTTACTTCATCAAGAGTTAATGTTTTAAAATAATCTGTTAATGCTACAGAACAAGCTGATAAACTTTCATAATAAGTTTGTTTTCCAGTTAATGGGTCTGTAAACAAAACAGGTCGTTTTGTATTAGACGCATTAAGACTAGCTAGTTTATTGTAAAGCTTTTTCTTTTGTGCTAATAAATCAGCCATTGTTTCTTTTTCTCGTTTTCTTAAAAAACGAGCAATTCTATCAGAATGCTCAGGACTTGGTTGTTTCCAAAAATATTCACTAAAAACAATTTCAATTGAAATATAATCATGAGGATCCAGGGGAAAATTTTAATTTTTCCCGTCAAAAAAAAGGAATCGAAGGAAAAAAAAATCAAAGATTTTTTTTTCCGTCGTAAAAGCATCGATAGATTTTGCCGGCGATCCCATGCAATAAATGGCATGGGATCATTCGATAGCCGGCAAAATCTATCGATGCTTTTTCTAGATTCCTTTTTTTCTAAATTTTTTTGTTTCATTTCGTTATAATGTCTTTGTAATTCAACAATATAATGTGAGTTTCTTTCTAGATCGGCTGAATGATCAAAAAAGCGGGCTCCAGCTTCCAAAGTTTGTCCTACATAATACATATCATGATAACTATTATAAATTATATAGACACAAATTGTTCTGCATATGATTCCTGAAAAATAACGAATTTTAGGTTTTGTACCTACTATAATCTTTCTTCTTTTTTTTGCCATAAATTTTTTTTTTTTTTTTGTTTAACTGCGAATTTTTATAGTAAAAGTTCTCGCAATTTAATAAGATTTACAATAAGTTTAAATACACTTTATTACGGCCAAAATAAAACCGAAACGATATCCTTCGTTAGCTGATTCTTGCTCTGTTGTTTCACGAATACAACATAATTTATTATTACTAATAAAGTTGGATTATGTAACAATTTTTTATATTTTTGCTAAAAATTTTCTTGACTTTTTAAAAAAATTTTATAACAATAATCTCTGAACTATTAAAATATTAGTTACATAAAAGATTTTATGTAACTAATATTTTAATAGATGCAAATTTTTTATGAAAGAAAAAGTAAGCTTGATGGTATTTTTATAATAAATTGCCGCCCAGCTTAGCAGACGCAGTCCATTTTTTATTGACTGCGTTTAGTCTTATTAAAGTTTTTGCAATTTTTATAATTTGCTTAATGAAATTTTTATTCATTAGGTACTATTGTGTTAATACTAGAAGTTACTAGTGATCCCATTAAAAGATTAATTCTTTCTTTAGAAAGACCATGGACTATATCACGATCCAAAGCAAGTTGGAGATAAAGTTTGAGTCACTGAATTAAGTTTTAAAACTTAACTGCATATTGACTTATAAAAAAATTTATAAGTATCCATGCAATTGATTAATTTTGCTTATACTGTTATTAGTATATAAGGCACGGATCAGTTCGTGCATTGCTGAGAATAATGCTCCTCCAAACACTCCAGCTACTCCTAACATGTGGAACTTTTTTTTTTAATCGATTAAGATTTCTCATAATTTCTTATGAGAAAAGACTATGTCATTTTCCAATTTTTATAGAAATTCAATATGTAGTCGTTGATTAACATATTTGTTAATGCTAATCGTCTATTTTTTGTTTAAATTTTTACGCTTTTCTGTCAATCTTTCCATATTTTAATATGAAAAGATCGACGGAAAAAAGAAATCTAAATCTTTCCATATTAAAATATGGAAAGATTTAGATTTCTTTTTTTCTAACTTCTTTTAAATTTTTTTTGTACTCTTTAAAGGTTAAGGAGTGGACTAGAATTAAAAATCTATTTGAAATATATAAATTTAATTTTTTGCGTTTGCTCATTAAATTCTTATATTTTTGTATTAAAAGATGTTTATATACATGTATTAAACAAAGATAGGTTTTTTAGCAAATAATTAAATTGTCGATACAATTTTCGCCCCAAAAAATCAGGGTGCATTAATATATTATGTTCTGCTTGGAAAACTAACATAAAGTTGAACGTACCGCTTATTCCTAACGGCATACCATCGGAGAATGACCCTTGTCCAATAGGATAAATGATAAATACTGCTGTTGCTGCAGCCACTGGTGCTGAATATGCTACGGCAATCCACATTATAATTAATCTTTACCTTAAAAGTAAAGAATAGATTATGTTATTATTTAAAATCTATAAATCCTTGTCTTTTTTCCTTTTTTTTTTTTTTGGTTTTTAATAATATATGCCACCGCAAACTACGTTTTAAATAATTTGAAATTATTTAAAAAAACCGTAATAATAAAAAATATAAATTTCTTTTTTTACTTAAAAAAAAAAATATATAAATTTCTTTTTTTACTTTAAAAAAAAAGGGAGGACCCAAAACCATTTTCAATGGCTTTGGGTCCCGACGGACACCGAAATTTATTTCGATGTCCTCGTAATTGATTTGTAGTCGCATAATTGTGACATTTACCAAAAAAGCTGCGTAAAAAGAAAAATGCCGCTTGCGCCTTCCTTTTAAAAAACGCTAAGTCGCCGTCTCCGATTTTTGTAATTTTTTTTGTATCCTCATTTTTCTTCTTTTATTAAGGGTTTTGCGGCAAGCTCATAATTTTTGAGGGCAAATCTAGGGGCGAGCTTAAAAAAAAAATAAAAAAATTTGAATTCAAAATGGTACAAAACAATAAATTATCTGGTAGTAGAACAAGAGATAAAAACCCTTTTTTTGGTAAAAAACATAGGGAGGAGACCAGAAATAAAATGAGTGAGTCAGCAAAGAAACATTCGCAAGGGAAGGATTATGCTTTTGGAGGTGCTTTACCTTGTGAGGTTGAAGGACAGTATTATGTAAATTACAAAGCGGCTGGAGAAGCCAATGGAAATGTTGACAAAACAGTTTCCGGTCGGAGAATGAAAAATTGAAAGTTCCCTACTTGGATCCCTCTACCAAAAGGAACTACTTGAGAAGAGTGGATGAAATTAAGTTTAGAGCAAAAACGGTTTTTTAAAGCCTTTCTACCAAAATTTTCAATTTTGGTAGAAAGGCGAAAAGCGAAAATGCGTGCTTAGTAGGAGATCAAGAGCGAGCACGCGAAGCCGCAAGAGTAAGAATGAGACGCGCAGAAGCAAAAGTTGCAAACTCTCAAGAAAAAAAAAAGAAAAACTAAAATGAAATGAAAGGTCAAAGACCTTTCATTTCCCCCCTCCTTTTCTTTTATTTTACGCTTTTCTTTAAAAATAAAAGTACACAATTAATTTATTTTGATGGATACATTTTTCTTGGATTAATAAATTTTAAATATTTAACGTGTAATCGTTGAAAACTAGATAATTTTGCAAATTATCTTTTTAATTAAATTGTACCATTTAATTTTTTCCTCACAAATATTCAATAGGGCAAAAGTGGCAAAAAAACAAAAATGAACTAACTATTAAAATGCCGCTTGCGCCTTCCTTGTAAGAAAACCTACTTTGGATTAATTAAAGACCAGATTTTTTTGCATTTAGTTAAATTAATTTTTAATAAATAAAAATCCCTGAATTATTAAGGACGCATTCCTCATTTTGGTTTTTTTCCTTTTTCAGAGGAAAAAAATTTCTTTTTATATACTAAAATATGTCATTTAAAAACAAAAAGAAAGAATGCTTATTAATTTGATTAATAAGCCTTTTTTTTAATTTAAAAAATTAAATTAAAAAAAGATATCGGATTATGTCACCTTTAAATAACAATTTATTTAAATAAAGTCATATAATCTCTGAACCTCTTTACGTTAAATTTATTTAACCGTAGCTGTTGAGGATGCAAATTTCCCTAATATATAAAATAATTTTAATTTTTAATATGAATAAAAATTTTCTTAATAAACCGTTCCGAGGTTTTGGTTCTACTAATAAACCGTATCAAAAATCTATTGATAACAATAATCGGAAGCATAATGTAATTATGAGATCTTCTAATCATGAAAGTGTACTTAAAACTTTGGGATTAAAATTTGATACTGAATTTGAATTAATTCAAAAAGAAATAGACTCAGAATTAATCTTTATCGTACCAAAAGATAAAATTTATTGAGATATTTTTGATTTTGAACATTTTCGTCAAACGACGGTTTGTTTTTATATATTGTATAATGTTATTGATGATAAATATTATATTGGTCAAACCACTCATTTGGAACGACGTATAATTGATCATATAAGAGATTTGGTTATACAATACCAAAAGTCTGGAATTTTAATTAATAGAAAAACTATATATAGAAAACTTGAAAAGAAAACTGATCCAGTGTTCAGATATTATAGTAAAGAAGATGAACCCGAAAAGGTACTTGTTTCTTCTGATTAATCTTATTTTTTATATATTTTTTTATCAAAATGTAGGTTGAATTCCTACATTTTATTATTTTATTTTATAGGTAAGTGTTTTTGCAATTTTACTTTATTTTTCTCAGACTTTTGTTCATTTTCTTGAAAATATTGGTCTGAGGCACACTAAAATTATGCACAAATTCCAATAAAAAAGTGACATACAATTAATTCGTATGGTCCTCCGTTGTATAACCACTCATCAACTGATGCTGCTTCCCAAATTGGGTATAAGTGTACATAAAAAGCCAACTACTATCTCTCTTTTAAGCAAACGATAGTAGTTGGTATGGAACTATGTAATTAAATTTTTATCATTTTTTTATAAAAATTTATTAAAAACTATAGTCTCTGAACGATAAATATTAAATATTTTATTCGCTGCAAATTTCTTTTGATTTTTGCAATACTTTCAATTTGCTTTTAAATTGTTATTCTAAAAGGGGCTATTCTACCATAACCCAATTGCGTTAGATAATGGTACTACCGCTCCAGTAATGATGTTGTTACCATATAGGAAAGATCCTGATACTGGTTCACGAATACCATCAATGTCTACAGGTGGTGCCGCGATAAACGCAATAATATATACAGTTGTTGCGGTTAATAATGTTGGGAACATTAATACTCCAAACCATCCAATATATATACGGTTGTCAGTTGATGTAATCCAGTTACAGAACTGTGTCCATAAGCTTTGGTTAGTGTTACGTGCTAATGCTGTTGTCATATTTCGATAAATAATAATATTTGTTCATACTTCTCTATCGAGAAATAATTTATTTCAGTTCTTTTTAAGTATTAAAATAGGTTAAAAAGCAAAAAAAAAAAAAAATAATATATAAATTATATTATTTAAAGTTACTACAACCAATAGTATATATAAATATACACTTCGGAAGTGTAGATAAATATACACTTCCGAAATTTTTTTCCGACCGTCTTTCGAACCTATTATTTAAGTTAAGTCCCTAAAGAATAATTCAATTTAAAAAATGCCCCTAGGGCACAAAGGGGGAGCCCGAGCCCCGACGGACATCAAAGGGGATCGAGAAGAAAATTGCCATTTTTGGTCGATTGGAACCGGTTCCAATCGACCAAGATGTAAAAATGGGGAGAAAATAGAAAATTGCGAGGAAAAAACAACCGATTCTCCCCAAATGATAATCGGTTGTTTTTTCGATTTTAGGTCGATTTTCTCCGGTTCCAATCGACCAAGATGTATAAAAATGGCAATTTACTATTTTCTCCCCGGGGCGGGCAATTTACTCTTTTCTCCCCGGGGCGGGCAATTTTCGATTTTCTTCCCGGGGCGGGCAATTTTCTTCTCTCTCCCCGGGGCGGGCAATTTTCTTTTCTCTTCCCGGGGGCGATTTATTTTGGTGTCCTCGTTGTAAAAAAAATTTCAAAAATTGCAAAATTGCATTACGACCAAATTTTTAAAAGAAATTAAAAAATTGCAAAAATTATTTAGTATATTTTTTAATCCCGATAAAAAAAAATGTAAATGCCGCTTGCGCCTCCTTTAAAATTTTTTTTATCCAAAATTTTTCATCGAAAAAAGAGGAATTCAAAAAATCGACGGACACCAAAGGGAAGAGAGAAGAAAATTGCCATTTTTGGTCGATTCTCTCAGGTTCAAATCGACCAAGATGTGAAAATAACAATTTTCTTCTCTCTCCCCAAGGGCGATTTATTTTGATGTCCTCGTTTATAATTTTGAATTACTCCTTAAAAACGAAATCGTCGAGAAATAAAAAAATTGGTTTTGGGGTCGTCGATGTATTTAATTTCATGGAATTTTTTACCAACTGTAACAAAAAGCCTTTTTTATATTTCTATTTTAAAAAAACCACTTAAGCATATATTTGATTCTCTCACGTTACATCTGAATATATTAAATACTACTCAGAAATGAAAAAAAAGAGGGGGACATTCAATTTATTATGTGTTCCCGACTCGATTTGCCCCCCCGAAAAATTGAAAATATTCCGGGGGGCAAATCGCTCGTTTTTATCCATTATTTTATGATGGTTTCGTTTCTAAAACCTAATTCGCAATAAAAAATCTAGAAAAAAAGGAATCAAAGATGGACAAAAAAAAGAATCTAGAAAAAGCATCGATAGGAAAAAAGTAATCTTCGATTACTTTTTTCCTATCGATACTTTTACGACGGAAAAAAAAAATCTTCGATTTTTTTTTTCCTTCGATTCTTTTTTTTTCGATTCCTTTTTTTCGACGGGAAAAATTAAAATTTTTCCCTAGATCTTTCCATATTTTAATATGGAAAATATGACGGAAAAAAAAATTTGGGAAGATTTGTATAATAATTCAATAGAAAACTCTCGCAGAAAAAGAAAAAAGAATTCTTAAAAGTTACAATTATTTAAAAAAACAAGAGAAATAAGAAACCCTAAAAGAAAACTTTTAGGGTTTTTTATTTCTCTTGTTTTTAAAGTAGGGTTTTAGGCCTATTTTTTCTAAATTAGAATATTAATCGGCCTTTTCTAGGTTTGACCCCGATCTTATCCGCACCAAGCATTCATTTTGCCGGCGATACCATAACCGGCAAAATTAGAAAAAAAAAAGACGGATGGAGCCATTATATACATTTTCCGATTTGGGCCTTTCCGACGGAAAGGCGAAAAAAAACGAAAGAGAATCGGATATATGCTCCATCCGTCTTTTTTTTTACGACGGAAAAAAGTAATCGAAGGAAAAAAAAAATCGAAGATTGACAAAAAAAAGGAATCGAAGATTCCTTTTTTTTTAGATTTTTTTTTCCGTCGTAAAAGTAGCCATCGATTTTGCCGGCGATCCCATGAAATAAATTGCATGGGATCATTCGATAGCCGGCAAAATCGATGGCTGCTTTTTCTAGATTACTTTTTTCCGTCGATCTTTCTTCCATCGTAAAATATGGAAAAATTGAGATTTTTTTAACCCTTTTTTTAGTTCTTATTAGTTTATTTTAGTAGTTACTAAAACCCTAATTAGTTTCTAATTAGGGTTTTAGTAACTATTAGTTTATTTTAGTAAAAATCCTTTAATACTTGTTAAATAAAAATTAAAAAAATAAACATGAATAAAACAATTTTATTAGATCTTGTGTTTATTAATTTAAAAAAATAAAGTTAATACATATTAATATATATTCCCTTAATTTTTTTCAGACTTTAGAAGAGTAATTTTCGTCGCGAAAAACAATAAACAAAATAATAATTTATGATATAATATGATTACTATTGTCAAAAAAGAGGGGACCCAAAACCATTTTCAATGGCTTTGGGTCTCGACGGACACCGAAATTTATTTCGGTGTCCTCGTTTGTAAATAAAAATATTAATAGTTTTAAATTAAAAACTATATATCCTAATTTCTTTTCAATTATGCGAGCTAAAAGCATTAATAATTCTAATTGGAATTCACCTTAAGAGAATAGGATTATTAGTGTAAAAAAAAAGTTTGGAAATAAAAATATTAAGCGTTTTAATTTAAAGGCGATAGATTCTGATTCTCTTTTAAATGTGCTAACTAAAAACGTTGATAATCCTAATTGGAATTCACCTCGGAATGATATAAAAAATTTCGATAGCGCAATTTTTTCGAAAAGGATATTCAATAAACCTTTTGATGAAATGGTTTATAATAACAATAGTACCCAAAAAACCTTTAAGACTGTCTCCACTGTAAATTTTCACCGCATAAATATGAGGACACCGAAATAAATTTCGGTGTCCGTCGGGACCCAAAGCCATTGAAAATGATTTTGGGTCCCCCCTTTTTTTAAATACCTTAAAATCGACTTTTTCTGAATATAATTTTAATATAGTTTTTGTTATTTCTTTGGATAACATTTTAAAAGATTTTAAAGACAAATTTCGTAAATTATTAAATTTAAGTGAGGCAGAAAAAAATGCAATCTCATATGATTTTTGTCATTTAGAAAATTATTTAAATTCTAAAACGGTTGCAAGTGTTGCAGATCAACCGTTTCAGATTGACTCAAAAAATTTATCTTATCAAGAGGTTTTAAAAGGAATTCAAAATATCATATCCCAAAATAAAAATTTATATGAATCCCTTTTAAAAGAACACTCTTTATCCGATAAAGTTAACCCTAGTTATCATACTATTAACCCTGATTACGCCTGGTTTATTGATTATACTTATGTAGAGCATTTTGGGGATGGAAAAGAAAAAAAAACCGGGAATTGTTTATTTCTTATTGAAGAAAGTTCATCTTGAAAAGTATTAGGGTTTAAAATTTTTGATAAAAATGAAAAGCTTACTCCAGAAAAATTGGTAGAAGTTATTTTAGATGTTCTAGAAAAAAAACAAAAAGAAACTAACGTACTTCCTTTGGCAATTCACAGCGATATGGACAAAATATTTGCCAACCTTACTTATATTTCAAATTTATTATCAAAAGGAGTGAAACCAAATTTTACGAAAAGTATAACTGGATTTCAGTCGGAAAGCTCTTTTGCCAATCAAGCTGCAGAGTGATTAAATCAAACTATAAAAAAAAAGATAAACAAAGAACTTCAAATTTGAAATATACCAAAGGCCGGGCTACAAAATGCCCCATTTTCTGATATTATTGAAATTACAACCAAAGTTATTAATAACTATAATAATACCCCTCACCTTAATTTGTCTTTAGCAAGTATTCCTCAATCTGAACTTGATAAAGTTAATTTGCCTTCGAAACGTCTTCCCTCAGAAGTAACTCCTAACGATTGTTATCGGGCGCAAGTGTTTTTTTTTGATTTTAGAAAACTTATAAACAATTTTTTTTATCAAACTCAGTCAAATCAGTTACAAAATATAAATTTATTTTCTAAAGAAGAGATTGCTCCTGCTTTAACTAACATTATTTTGAAATCTGACCAATTTAAAAATTTATTAGAAAAACATATGAATTTTTCCTTTCCTATAAACTCCTCTTTTAATAAAGGAGAGATTCAAAAGGCGGTTGAGTTTAATGTATCTTTATACTTGAACGAGCTAATTGAAACTGATCCTCAATTTTCTCTTGTTAAGGGTGTTATACAGAAGGGTCTAAAAGAAGCGGAGGGGCCTGCGCGAGTAAAAATTTTTACGGTAGAGTTTGTTACTTTAATGTTAATAAAACAACAAATTAACAATCTTTATAAAAATCAACTAGAGATGAAAAACTCTGTGGGAGTTAATTTAGCAAACATTTTGGCTAATTTTTTTATTGATCAATTTAATCAACTTCGCCAGGATCAAAAAGCTTCTACAGAGGAAATTAAGGCAGGGCAAAAAGAAATTATTGAAGAAGGATTAATAAATACTCGTGCCATTTTAAATCGTTTAGAGAAACTAGACGAAAAGGAGGAAAATAAAGCAACTATTTTTTTAAAACAATTTTTATCTGATTTTAAAATTAAAAAAGGGATCACATCTCCTCCTTTAACTCCCAGCGTTACAATTATTACCAATAGTTTATTTAATGAAATTTTAATTAATATGGAAAATAAAAAATTAAATAAATCAACTCTTTCATGCTTTTCGATTGCGCGGGATAAAATTATTTTAGTTATTTTATATTTTTTTAGTCCTTCTATCAATAACGTTTGATTTCTTACGATTCAAAATTTAAAAATTTTATTTGAATCCAATAATAACGACAATGAAAAAATTCAATTTTTTAAAGAAAAAATTTATGCCAAATATTTCTCTGCCCCGTACAATATAAAAAGCGATTTTGATTTAATTTTAAAATTTTTAAATAATAAAAATTCTAAAAATTCTCAGACAAATTTTAACGATTTATTCTTTGTTGTGTCTCCAAAAAAATATTCAAAACTCATTACTCGTTCTTTTTTATGTTCTAATATAAATAACCAAATCAAAAAAAATAGCCATCATTCAAATTCTAATTCACTTATAACAACGGGATTTCAAGTTAACCAGGCATTAACTATTTTAAAGAACTTCAAAAGCCTTTCAATAACGGAGAATCATTTTAACTCTAAATTAGATTGTATTTTTTCTTCTGAGATTTATAAAAATGAGTCAATTCAATTAGATGATTTTAAAAATTTTTTAAATCATTTTAACTCTAAATTAGATTGTATTTTTTCTTCTGAGATTTATAAAAATGAGTCAATTCAATTAGATGATTTTAAAAATTTTTTAAATGATTTAATGGGCGAAGTTTGACCAGAAACTGCTGAAAACTCTTTACTTGTAAATATTGCGCAAAGATTGGCGGCAGCTCAAAATATACCCCTTCATGAAAGATTAGAATTTATTAAATATGTAAATGATTTATCATCAAAAATTGAATAAGTCCTTTTTTTCCGGCATAAAAAAAGGAATCAAAGATTGACAAAAAAAAAGAATCTAGAAAAAGCCGCCATCAATTAGAATCCCTACCCAGCCATCGAATGATCCCATGCCATTTATTTCATGGGATGGCTGGGTAGGGATTCTAATCGATGGCTACTTTTACGACCGAAAAAAAAAATCTAGAAAAAAAGGAATCTAGAAAAAAAGAAATCTAGAAAAAAAGGAATCGAAGATTCCTTTTTTTCTAGATTTTTTTTCCTTCAATTCCTTTTTTTCTAGGAAAAAAGAAATTTTCGATTTCTTTTTTCCGTCAATCTTTCCATCTTAAAAGATGGAAAGATCTAGGGAAAAAGAAGCCCTGCTTGCAGGGCTTCTTTTCCCGTCGAAAAAAAGGAATCGAAGATTCCTTTTTTTCTAGATTACTTTTTTGACGGGAAAAGAAGCTCTGCTTGCAGAGCTTCTTTCCTAGATCTTTCCATCTTAAAAGATAGAAAGATTTAGATTTTTTCCTTCGATTCCTTTTTGACGGAAAGAAGCTCTGCTTGCAGAGCTTCTTTTCCCTAGATCTTTCCATCTTAAAAGATAGAAAGATTTAGATTTTTTTCCTTCGATTCCTTTTTTCTAGGAAAAAGAAATCTTCGATTTCTTTTTTCCGTCAATCTTTCCATCTTAAAAGATGGAAAGATCTAGATTACTTTTTTCCGTCAATCTTTGATTTTTTTTACTTTCTGTTCTCAAAATATTAATTCAATTGAAATTTTATTTTGATTTGGTTATATTTTTATTTTTTTGATTAGATTAGGTATTAACGCCATTAATACTTTAGTTTAATTAATTTTTTTGTTTTCAACCGAAAAAATTAATTAAACTAAAAATAAAGAAACGATCAAAAAAAAACGAAATAAAAAATTGATTGCTTATTTTTCCTTCGTTTTTATTAACGGAAAAAAAATGACGATCCCAGTAAAAAAAAGGCGAGAATTATCTATCATATTTTTTATGACGAAAAAAAGCTGAGAGGCGCGTTTCGAATCTTCTCAAGAACTTTGTTCTACCAGCGAATATTTTCTCTTTTTTTTTAAAGGTGTTTTTGTAATAATAAAAAAGTGAACGCCGAAATTTTATTAAAAACAGGGCGAAGTCTTTGAAAAAATAAAAAAAAGAGACGCTTGATTATCTTTTTAAAAATTGGAAGAGCAAGCTAAGTAAGCTTGAAAATTGTCAAGCTTTATTAAAAAAAAAGAAACGGATTGAAAAAGCTTTTCGATGGCTGCTTTTTCTAGATTCCTTTTTTTTGTCCATCTTCGATTTTTTTTTTCCGTCGTAAAAGTAACCATCGATTAGAATCCCTACCCAGCGATCCCATGAAATAAATGGCATGGGATCATTCGATCGCCGGCAAAATCTAAATCTTTCCATATTTTAATATGGAAAGATTGACGGAAAAAAGGAATCAAAGATTCCTTTTTTCCTAGAAAAAAAAAGACGAATGAAGCTATATGCTCCATCCGTCTTTTTTTTTACGACGGAAAAAAGTAATCTTCGATTACTTTTTTCCTATAGCTGCTTTTTCTAGATTCCTTTTTTTCTAGGAAAAACGAAATCGCTATGCGATTTCGTTTTTCCGTCAATCTTTCCATATTAAAATATGGAAAGATCGAGATTTTTTTTATTTCTTTTTACCATTATGAAATAAACTACGTAGTGATAAATCATACTTATTTAAATTTAAAATTACCCATACTATGAGGGCCCGCAAGTTAAATTTAATTGTGAACCCTCAGAGCGTCTATTATCGTTGTTTTCTTTTTTTCTGCCGTCCCCTTTTTATCTTTTTTATTCCTGCTTTGTAAAGACGAAATATCTAAAAAGGGGGAAGAGGAAAATTTTTTTATATTTTCATCTTTTTTCTATCCCCTTATATGTACTTATTTCAATTTTTTTTCCTTTTTTTAGAGCTGGCTCTTACTACATTTTTTAAATGATTTTAGGTCCGAACTTATTTTTGTTTTATTGTTCAATTTATAACCCTACACCTACAAAAAGTAACGCGGTATTCTATTGAAACTAAAGGGAGTGGTATATCTTTAAAGTCTGAAAAAATCATCGATGGTAAAAACGACTTTACACAATTCCCTCCTAATTATGAGTACATTTGACAGACCACCCGCAAAAACTAAGCTAATAATCATATATATTCTATTCGGATTAGTTTAATAATAACACGGGTAGGTAGTTCTAAATGATAAGAATTCGTTTATCGTTTTCTTGGAGTCGACCCAATGGAGGTATTAAAAGTGTACCTAAGGATGAAAAATTTTCAATAATAAATAACCTGGTAAGGGATAAGCCATCAATATTAAGTTTAGATTTATGAATTTACATTATTTCTAAACACGATAATTAATATACACGGAGATCCCTTAAGACCCCTGAATAAAGCAAAGATGCTAATTATTTCATAGTTGGGTATGATAATTAGTAAGAGTCTACCTATTTTATGGAGACACGTCTAAGATACGGCTTAATTACGGTAAGCTCTCGAAACAAATCAAAGATATCAATTCATAGAGCAGAATACCCGCGATAACAAGAATAAATTCTTAGAGGAGGCAATCTGGATGCTTATTAGATCTAAATAAATTATAATAGAAACTAAGTATTGGGCGCATTTTATGCAAGACAAAGAGAAACGATTTTTCAAATATAATTATTTGCCTATGAGCGTTCGTTCTCATACTAATGGAAACATTAAAAATTATGAGACAAATTTATATGAATGAGAACATTAAGAAGGAAGGATTTCATATAAAAAGATTTAATCTACTAGATAAATAGAATTATACGAATATTTTTCTGGATGAAGCGTAAGCGAAGAATGTTGTAATTCCCTATAAGTTTAATTATCGTAGTACGCTAATAAGCCATATAATGGTAAAATGTATAGTTCTTTGAGGGCTAAACCTCTGTACCTTAAACGGAAGGTATGGCGGTGGATCTATTCCACCTTTTTTAGGTTTTTTAAAAATTTAAATAACTAAAAATATGTTAACTTTAAAAATTTTTGTATATACTGTAATAATGTTATTTGTATCATTATTCACATTTGGATTTTTATCATCAGATCCTTCACGAAACCCCTTTAAAAATTAAAGATTTTTATCAATCTTTTCTACCTCTTTTTGTTTTTTATATAAAAAGAGGGAATAAATTAAACAGATCAATCAAAAAAACCATTAGCAGATAAGTAAATATTGTCAAGTTAGATATAGACGGTTAACCGAAAAAAAGTATCCAGGTTTTATCATCACTAAGAATGTTGCGGATAAGATCTAGAAAAAAAGGAATCTTCGATTCCTTTTTTTATGACGGAAAAAAAGGGGGCAAAAATTGTTGGGTATCTCGCGAATCAATCTTTTTAATACCTCAAAAAAAGGTCCTTTCCAATTCACGCCCGAAAAGTATTGTTAATTAATCAACTATTTTTTTATAATACAATAATAATATAATAAATGGATATTTTTTATAAATTTTGGCAATTTAAATTAATATTAAGAACTGATCTATAGATCAAAAAATACATTTTATATTTTTATAAATTATCAATTATTTTTGTTTTTGCCCCTGTTTTTAATTTTCTTGGATACATTTATTATTTTTGGAAAAAACGAAAAAAAAAACAATTATAATTGTTTTTTTTTTCGTCTTTTTTGCCAAACAAAAAAAAGCCTTTACAAGTTAAAGCTTTTGATCAAAATTCTCTCGTATTTCAAAGGCTCCGTTTTATCAACAAGCATTCTCTTTCTTTTGAAATAAATTCCAAAAAGCAAACACAATTTTGAGACTTGTCGCAAAATTTTTGGTTGATAGCAAAGCCAAGAAACAAACCCTTAAGCTTAAAAAATTATAATATATTAGGTTTCTTCGTTTCATGAAGAAACATGCTTTTTTTAATTGCATGTACTAACAGACCAAAAATAGGAAAAAACGATATTGAATAAATAAAATCATTCATTCGGTCGTAAAATAAAAAAATGGTTTTTTTATTTTTAACGCTTTTTATATAAAAAGCTATATTGGGTCTTCAGCTTGTTTTTTTTCAATAAGAAAAGCTTTAATAATTAATTGCAAAAAAAAGGGCAGAAATACGTAAAAATATTTTTTTGGATAAGCATTTTTCCTTCTAATTGGTCAATGTTTAAATAAAAACACAAAAAAAAGAAAAAAAAGATAAAAAATCGTTAAAAATTATGACAACTCGTAAAACTTCAAGTTATACATACCCAATTTTTACCGTTAGATGGTTAGCAGTTCATGCATTAGCCGTACCAACCGTCTTTTTTTTAGGTGCAATTACGGCAATGCAATTTATTCAACGTTAATCAATTTAAGCGGCGCGTCTTCGGTAAGAATAAATTCAATTATTAAAATCTTAAGGACGTATTCCTTTCGACAAGCATATTTCACGAATTTTTGCTTGCAAAAATTCGTGAAATCCGCAGAAATTATTTGCTTGTAAATAATTTTTGCTTCCGGGTAAAGCCAGAAAACGAGTCCTAAAATAAAAAGATAAAATCTAGAAAAAAAGGAATCGAAAAAAAAAGAATCTTCGATTCTTTTTTTTGTCCATCTTTGATTCCTTTTTTTCGACGGGAAAAGAAGCTCTGCAAGCAGGGCTTCTTTTCCCCTAGATCTTTCCATATTTTAATATGGAAAGATTGACGGAAAAACAAAATCGCTATGCGATTTCGTTTTTCCTAGAAAAAAGGGAATCGCCCCCGGGGGCGATTCCTTTTTTTCGACGGGAAAAGAAGCCCTGCTTGCAGAGCTTATTTTTTCCGTCGATCTTTCTATATGCCCCTAGAGCTTAAAATATGTAAAGATCGAGGAATTTCTTTCGCATTTTCCTTTTTACCATTAAGATCGCAATTAACAATTGCGGACTTCTGGAGCAACTATCTAAATAATCCAAATATTTTTACTAAATATATAAAATATTCTGTTGATACCGATGCAAAAGAACGCCTAAGAATTATAAATCTAATAATAGCTCACAATTTGTTTTTTGTGCCATAAAAATACATATAGATAGTAATCGTATAATTAGCCAAAAACCATTAGAAATAATTTTAGGCTCTTATTTAGCCTCATTAAAAAAAAGGACTCGAAGAGTAATTTATATTATATAGATTTAGAAAATCATTCCAGCGATGAAATATCTTTCACGTACATCATAACTAGGCTACCCTATCCAAATAGTTTAAACTATTTGAATAGGGTAGCCTGGTTCTGGTATACTTACTCAATTCTGTCTAAAAAATTTTTTGATAGAAAACTATTTAACAAGGCGTTTTAAACGTTGAATAATAAGTATGAACTAAACATAAGTAGGTAAAAAAAAAAATAATCATTAAAAAATATGTCTAAAAAAAATTCATCAAATCAAAGTGGATTAGTAACTCCAGTAAGTTCCTTATTAAAACCATTAAATTCGGAATATGGTAAAGTTTTACCGGGATGGAGCACAACATCTCTGATGGCAATATTTATAGTTCTTTTTGCAGTATTTTTAATTATTTTAATTGAAATATGGAACCAATCAATTGTATTATATTAAAAAATAAAAAAAGATTTTTTTCCCCACACTAAATAAAGTCGGTTCATATAATATTGTTGTCACATAACAAGCTTTTTTGTAAATTTCAATAAACATGTTAAACATATTCAAACCGACCTAATTTAATTGCCAAACGCTCTAGCACAAATACTTAACGAGAACTTAATTAAAATTAGGTTTTATTTACCGTTTGTTGATTTATACCGTTAACATTTATTTTTTTGAAGCTTTAATTTATTATCTAAAAAATATAAAACTGAGATTTTTTACTAGGGAAACAAAAATGCTTGCTTGCAAGCATTTTTTTGCTTACCAAGGCTAGATATGCGAGTACCGACGAATTTTTTAGGCTTACAAAGTTTTAAAGAATTCCAGGGGCCCGCAAAGCGAGCCCCGACGGAAAAAAAATTTCTTCGAAATTTTTTTTCCTAGGGACCTGAGTCCCGCAGGTCCCGACGGATTCTTTGAGGTTTATAAGCCTCAAAGAATCCTAAGGGCCCGCAAAGCGGGCCCCGATGGAAAAAAAATTTCGAAGAAATTTTTTTTCCTCGTTTTTTTATTTAAACGGTCGAAAATAACGAATTAATTGTATGACATTTATTTTTTTTATTCGACGGGAATAATTAAAATTTTCCCCTAGATCTTTCCATATTTTACGCCCCAAGGGCATATGGAAAGATTGACGTAAAGTAAATAATTGAAGGGAAAAAAATCAATGGGGACAGATAAGAAATTGTAAGGAAAAAACAACCGATTCTCCCAAAATCACAAAAATTTGGGGAGAATCGGTTGTTTTTTCCTTACAATTTCTTATCTGTCCCCATTGATTTTTCTAAATTATTTTTTTTCTAGAAAAAAAGCGATCAATTTTGCCAATTATCTAATGAACCTATATAAGGGAAGAAGAACCGCCATTTCGGTTTTTTCACAAGAGAGTAAAAAACGTCAAAAAAGCAAAAATTTTAAATTTTTTTTTAATTGCAGGCCCCAACAAAAAAAATCTTTTTTAAAAATAAGATTTTCATGTATTTCGTGGAAAATAATTAGATAGCTGGAAAAATAGATCGCTTTTTTTTTTATTTTTTTGACTTTTTTGACTTTTTTAAAAAATTGAGTTAATACATATAGTAGTATATATTAACTTTATTTTTTTAACTTTTTTGTCTTTTTATACTATGACTAATAAGTGATTAATGGGAGGGAGATGACTCAAATTACTCGTTAGACTTTTTCACACGAGCGTTTGTCATAACCGTCACTTTTTATCTAAAAAAAGTAAATTTTTTTCCGTAAATCTTTCCATATCTTAAGCCCCAGGGGCATAAGGAAAGATTGACAAAAAAAGGAATCTCGAAAAAGTATCTATCGGAAAAAAAAAATCAAAGATTGACAAAAAAAGGAATCTCGAAAAAGTATCTATCGGAAAAAAGGAATCAACGATGGACAAAAAAAAAGAATCTAGAAAAAGCATCCATCGGAAAAAAAAGACGATCAAAATAAAATAATCAGTTTTGCAGTAAGTATATAACTCACGGTTTAAAATTTACAAAATAGCTTAAGGCAGTTGATAGGAAACTTAAATAAGCCACGCCACTTATAATTTAATTGGCAAAACACAGCAGTAATTGTTTTTTACATAATTTCATTGAATATTTATTTTATACCTAGATTTGTTATAGGTTAACTTATAATAAATCTAGTTATAAAATAAGAATTTAGAAATTGTTTAATGATGAAGATTGACAAAAAAAAGGAATCGCTCCCGGGGAGAGAGAAGAAAATTGCCATTTTCACATCTTGGTCGATTTGAACCTGAGAGAATCGACCAAGATGTGAAAATGGCAATTTTCTTCTCTCTCCCCGGGAGCGATTCCTTTTTTTCTAGGAAAAAAAGAATCTAGAAAAAGCATCCATAGATTTTGCCGGCTATCGAATGATCCCATGCCATTTATGGCATGGGATCGCCGGCAAAATCTATGGATACTTTTACGACGGGAAAAAAAAATCGAAGATTTTTTTTTCCCTTCGATTCTTTTTTTCCGTCAATCTTTCCATATTAAAATATGGAAAGATCTAGGTTTTGTTTTTTAATTAAAATTTTTAATTTAGATTTTGATTCTTTTTATAGCTTTGAGTCATGGAGCAAAATTGTTGTGTTTTAATATTTTTAAGTTATGTTAATTTTAAGTATTAATAACAAAAAGCAGAGTTGCTTTAATTTTATTTATTATTTATTACCGGGTCTTTCTTGTTCCTCCTTAGTCGAAACGGGAAAGACAAAAAGTAAAATTGTATAATTAAAATTTAAGATTCTGTGTTGAATTCGGATTTTAAAATAGATATATTTTGTTATTCGGTTACGAAATAGATCTAAATTTAAATAAATTTGTTTTACTAATACATCAAATAAAGAACAAGACAAATGAATAAATAAGTCGTAAATTGTTAAAGCTTAAATTATAATTATGTGGAAGAAAATTTATAAATAGCCCAATTTTATTATTTTTGTTTTTGTCCTTAACCATAAATTTACTAATGTGGTAAATATAAAAAGAGCATTTTGCCTTGACCTTTTTAAGCTTAAATGAGTTCGAGAGGACTTGAACCCCCTATATCTTGATCCGAAGTCAAGCGCTTTATCCAAATAAGCTACGAACCCTTTTTGATCAATTTATTCACAAAAGCCCCATGATTTACAGATGTTTAAAGTAAGTTGTGAAAAACGCAAACAACTTAATTAGGGTCTGTAATTAATAATAGATGATGATTTTTTAGAAAAAGATAACCAGAAAAAATTTTATAAAAAAGCAAGTATTTACTAATAAGATGAAACATGAAATTGGACGACGATCAAATGATCCGATATTCTTTTAATGATATTGATTGGGTTGCCGGCGAATTTCATATTTCATTTTATTCAATAATGAATAAAAAAACGGAGTTTAGTAATTGAGGGAAAAAATTTTTTAAGGCTAGAACAAATAAATCTATTTAAATTTGAATATCTGTTGGGGCTCGTTATTTTACAACTAAACAAAAAAATCGATGCACGCAAGTATTTTTTATACTAGAGCTCTGCCAATTCTAAATAATTGGCGGAGCCACTTTTTTTTCGGTTTTAAAAAAAGAATATTATGGTGGTTCTTTTTTTTATGCCCCTGGGGCCGATAAAAAAGAAAAAAATTAATAAAAGCAATAAAGTAAATATAAAAATCATTTCTTATTTTGAATTTTAAAAAATTCATTTTGGCGTACTTTAACCACATTTGATATAAATAACAAGCTTAATTTTTGGTGTCAATTTTTAATTAATATGCCAATTTTTTGGGCACTTTGAGAATCGAACTCAAACCCCTTGATTTTCAGTCAAGTGTGACTCAAAACCACGTACACCAAGCGCCCTTAAATTTTATTATTATTAAATTTATTAAATTTAATAAATTTAATAATAATAAAATTTATAAAACTTGTCAAGTTTTAAGCATTGAATAAATAAAAAAATTTAATAATTAGAAAAATAATTAATTAAAAGCAAATTAACAAAAAAATTGAAAACCCGCTCTCAATAGTTTTTTAGATAATTTTATAACTTGGGTCTCAAATAAAACCTAGGCTATTTATTATGAGTGTTGTGATGATCAAAGAAAATTTTATATTACCCTAATGCAAAATAGTTATTACTTTATTGATAATTAATAAAGCTTATATTAAAGCTTCTCGGTTTTTTTGAAGAGAACCATTTATTTTTCACTAAAAAATTAATCAGTCCATTCTTTTCATATGCCGAGAATATATATTAAAGATATTGAATTTAAATTAATTAATAATACCTTCTAACAAAAAATCTAAAAGAGATTAAGGCTTTAAGTTGTTAAAATTAAAGAATTGTTAATTAATCAATAATTTCCGTAAATTATTAAGAATTAGTTTTTTTTAATTGAAATGGGCATTAAGCAGTGTCGATCATAAAATTATGATTAAGAAATAGAAAAGGCCTTTAATTCATAACATAATAAACCTCTTATCCATGAGAATTCTTAATTTAGTAAGCGGTTTCTCATTCTAGTATTACATGCTCAATTATCTTCAAAAAAAAAGCTCTAAATGGGAACTTTTTTGATCTGGTTAAAAACAAGGACACCAATCTAGAAAAAAAGGAATCGAAAAAAAAAGAATCGAAGATTCTTTTTTTTGTCCATCTTTGATTCCTTTTTTTCGACGGGAAAAGAAGCCCTGCAAGCAGGGCTTCTTTTTCCCTAGAAAAAAAATCAATGGGAAGAGATAAAATTGCCATTTTTGGTCGATTTGAACCTGAAAGAATGGACATCGCCCCATTGATTTTTTTTTCCTATCAATTGGTGTCCGTTGGGGCCCGCGATTTTTAAATTGCGAGCTCCTCCTTTTTACAATTAGAGGTACTGTCACTAAGTTTTGTTTTAATTGCGTTTCATTTTAAATTATAAATCATTAAAAAAAGAAACGAGGGAAAAAAATTTCTCCCCTTTGAAATTTTTTTCTAGTAGGAGCCAGTTTTGCATGCTTCTAGGATTCTTTGATATTTTATAACCCTAAAAGAATCCGTCGGGACCTTCGTATGACATGTCCCCAGGGAAAAAATTACTTGTAAGCAAAGATTAAAACCGCCATTTTTTTAAATGGGGGTTTTTCATTTTTTATGAACAGGCTCTGCCAATTCTTAACAAAGAATTGGCAGAGCCGCGATTTTTTTGTTAGCAAAAATATTTGGGAAGAGTATTTTAGAAATGAAATTCTTTTCTGTCTGCCCCTGTCGTTTTTGTGACCAGATCTTTCCATCGGCCCCTGTCGTTTTTGTGACCAGATCTTTCAAGCTTAAAATGGTGATAGATTTTGCCGGCGATCCCATGAAATAAATGGCATGGGATCATTAGATATCCGGCAAAATCTAAATCTTTCCATATTTTAATATGGAAAGATTGACGGAAAAAAGGAATCAAAGGGGAGAGAGAAGAAAATTGCCATTTTTGGATCTCAGGTTCAAATCGACCAAGATGTGAAAATGACAATTTTCTTCTCTCTCCCCGGGGGCGATTCCTTTTTTCGACGGGAAAAGAAGCCCTGCTTGCAGAGCTTTTTTTTCCCGATGACCATTTTAAGCTGGAAAGATCTTCATATGTGGTCACAAAAACGACGTGGGCGAAAAAACTCCGAAGAGAAGATCGAAGAAAATTACCATTTTTCATTATCTCAAGGGACCTGCGTACCGCAGGTCCAGATGGTTTAAATTGACAAATATATAAAAATAGCAATTTTCTTCTCTATCCCTGCATAAATTTGACATTTTGGCTTATATATAATCGCCCATGACTGGAAAAGATAAGACTAAAAAAAAAGGAAACGATGGTAAGCTTCCTCTTTTCCCCTTTGCTGGCAAAAATTTTTTCGCATTTTTCGTCTTTCCCGTTTCGACGAAGGAGGAACGGGGAAGACTTAAATTAATTTTATTTTTTTTAGTGCTAAATATGATACTCCAGCAAAAACTAATAAACCAATTAAAAAAATTGTATAAAACAAGAAATAAAGCATAATTTTTTATTTATATTTTAAATTTTGACGCAAAAAAAATAATTAAATAGCTATTAAAATCATCAAAATAGATCTACTTATATATGCTTTTAAAATAGATAAAAAATTAGTTTTTCAAAAATTGTAAAGGACCGTTTTCTAAGATTTAGTTCTTTATTATATGGATTAATTTTAGAAATGATATGATTCGTAATTTAAATTTTTTACATGAAAAACTAATTTTACTTATTTTTAAAATATGCATAAAATAAAAATTTTGATGGATTTTATATTTAAAAATTTAATCGTCAGTATTATTTTATCGATCAGAGGATCGTTTCTAAATAAACTATTTCCATCAAACGCCGCATATTTGAAGCTGTGGGGAAAAAGTATTTAAAAATACCTTTCTAATAAACTCCTGAGTCTAGAAAAAAAATCTCGATCTTTCCATATTTTAATATGGAAAGATTGACGGAAAAACGAAATCGCTATGCGATTTCGTTTTTCCTAGAAAAAAAGGAATCGAAAAAAAAAGAATCGAAGGAAAAAAAAAATCTTCGATTTTTTTTTTCCGTCGTAAAAGTAGCCCTCGATTTTGCCGGCGATCCCATGAAATAAATGGCATGGGATCATTCGATAGCCGGCAAAATCGATGGCGGCTTTTTCTAGATTCTTTTTTTTGTCCATCTTTGATTCCTTTTTTTCTAGATTTTTGTGTAGTCTAGAGTAATATGTAATGCTCATTGAAATGTAAAAAAGCGGAAGATATTTCAAAAATGAAAGAGCATAACAAAACTAAAAAAAAAGATTATATTTTTTTTTCGTCGGGTTTCGCCATTTAAGAATAAAAAAGGGTAAGGCTGTAATACTTTTTTACCAATAAACCCTGTAATTAAAATAAATGAACAGCGTCTTTTCGAATTTCAAAAAAGAGAATGTCGAAATTTTGAGACTTGTCCCAAAATTATGGTACGGCTAAAAAACCGTCGAAAAGAATGGATTAGGTCGCATAAATTTTAAAGATTGCGAATGTTCAAAATTTTTAAGAATATGTAAAAAATGTCACCCAATCTAATCTATTCTTTTTTTTTCGATTCCTTTTTTTCGAGATTCCTTTTTTTTGTCAATCTTTGATTTTTTTTCCGATGGATGCTATTACTAGATTACTTTTTTTGACGGAAAAAGAAGCTCTGCAAGCAGGGCTTCTTTTCCCCTGGTTTTTTGTTTTTATAATCGCAAAAAAGCTGTTCATTTTTTTGGCCGCTTGAGATAACAAAAAACAAAGGGGGAGCCCGCTATTTTTCAAAATAGCGGGCCCCGACGGACATCAAAATGAATCGCCCCCGGGGGCGATTCATTTTGATGTTCTCGTTTAAATTATAAAATTGAAACCAGAAGTATTACCAAATTAAGGCTTTTTTTACCTTAGAGGATAAACTTTTCACTTATATAATTAATAATAAATTTATTTTAGCGTAAAAAATAAAGGTTTTTTATACAAATATTTTTTTTTTTAATCGAGAGCCTCTATAAACATATTTATTTATCTATTGATAGGTTCATAATAAATATAAAAAAAACACTGTAACAATGTTGATTTTCTAAATCTATTTTTTGTAGAAAACAGAATTATTCAAATGAATAATAAATATTAATAGTTTTAATTTAATTTTTTTTATTAGCGGAAAAACTTAGAGGAAAAAAATTTAACAAAATAATAAGATAGATGGGCAAACCAATGCTAGGCTATTTTTACGGTCGGGAATCATTAAATTTAAAAAATATTTCACTATTTTCTTACGAGAGCGATGGGACTTGAACCCACAACCACTACTGTGACAAAGTAGAATTCTAAAACCGATTGAACTACGCCCTCTATTGTATTATTTGGATCGAATTTATTAGTTTAAATAATTACTTCAAAATAATATAATATTTTATTAATTTTGTCAATCTAAAAATAAATTTTAAAAAAAGCTAAAAATTATAAATCTGCTATTATGCCATTATATATTAAAAATCAGGAAATTTAAAAAATCGACGGACATACAAATGAACTCATTTGGATGTCCTCGTTTTTTTAAGAGTTTTTCCAAAAGAGATGAGAACCTAAAATGTGACAAAAAAATTAACTACACTCTGCCAGTTTTTTTCATAAAATTCGACATATCAGTGTCGAATTTTTTTATGACTTGCCGTCTGACTTGGTACTTATTAAAAAAAATGGAGTTCGCTGACATTTTTTAATTGGACACGTAAAAATTGCCTAGTTAAGTTTAAAAAAAGGAAAATAGGCAGAGCTTTAATTAAATTTTTGCAATAAATTTAATTTGCTTTTAATCTTTATTTTTAAAATAAGCTAGCTATTAATAACTTGTTTATTAGATAATAATAACTATATTGGAGACCCAAAACAATTTAATAATTTAAGTGATAATTTACTTCATCAAATAACAATAAAAAATTAAAAAAACGTAAAAATAAGAATCAAATTAATAATAAATAATAAATTTATAATTCTAAAATTTCAAAATGAATATATCAATTATACTGTAATTTTATACAAATGGCAATCGTAAATTTATTAATAATTCACCGATTAGTAATTGTAGAACTATTCCAATGTGATAATTGTAATTGATTTTTTAATGGAAATTTTATTTAATCGTCAATTAAAAAATATAATTTTTCATATTGTTTTGGTTTTACTAAAAATTTTAAATTTATATATTTTTTATCCTTCCATATTGCGTTCGCTGTTTCAAGATAATTAGAAACGAGGACATCAAAGGGAAGAGAGAAGAAAATTGCCATTATTGGTCGATTTGAACTGGTTCAAATCGACCAAGATGTGAAAATGGCAATTTTCTTCTCTCTTCCCGGGGGCGATTCATTTTGATGTCCGTCGGGGCCCGGGCTCCCCCCTTGTTTTTTACGTTTTTTTTATCAAGGTTTTTTTATTACAAACCAAAAAAAGGGGAGAAACACTCAATTTATTGAGTGTCCTCCTCCTTTTATTTGCAAATTTTTTAGTTAAATATTTCTATTATCGACAATCCTTTGAAAATATTCTTCATTTTTTTATTTAATTTCATACTATAATTTTTGTTTACTAATTAATACCCAACTATAAAACGGGGATTTTAAATATCTAGACCCTCTTCAATAATGCTGCAAATAACTTTGCAAGTTACGTTCTTTTTTTCTCCACGCTTTTATTTCAGCGGTAGCTGTGCTTCAATTTACAATTTGTTGTATTAAAAGTCTGACGACATAAGCACCACTATTATCAGTCATTTTTTTGGTGGTTAGGAAATTTGTTATGCCATGCTATTAGTCCTCCCAAACCATGTGATTATTAAAGGTTTGGTCTTTATAAAAAGGGGGAGAAAAGAGTAAATTGCCATTTTTGGTCGATTTTCTCAGGTTCAAATCGACCAAAAATGGCAATTTACTCTTTTCTCCCCGGGGCGGGCAATTTTTTGATGATAAAAAGACCATTCTTTTTTTGAATGGTTTTGACAATACGAAAAATTATTTTCTTTATTAATAGTATACCCTTCGACTTTCCTTCCAATTTGAGTAGCTAATTCTTTAAATTTTTCAGGGTTTTCAAAAGATCTTTCAATTTTTCGTATTTTTAAATAAATTGTTTTTACACCTTTAACAAATAGGTATTCATAAGCTTTATTTGTTATCTTCACATTTTATTATCCTAGTCACTTAAATCTAAAAAAAGATTTAAAGCAAATTTTTGAATAATTTTGTCTGAAGTTAAAAATTGTTTACAAAGGATAAAGTAACTTTTATTATTATCCTTCTCTATTCCTTTTTCATTAGCGAGGCTCTCTTTATTGAAGAGAGCCTTCTCGTTAGAGGGAAAAGGTGGTACATAAAATACTAATATTTTACTTTTTAATTCTATTACTAATTCTTGTCATATGCTAGAGTGGCTTAATTTAAGCGAAATTTCATAGCTTTTTTTTTGTTACTTAACTACTGACAACCTAAAACCACGTCTTTGTTTTGTTTTTTTATTTTATTTATTTTTTGATTAGGTGTAAAATTACAATTTATTTCGATAAATTTTAATGGTTGTATTATATTAAAAAGTAATAAAAAAGTTATGCTAGTTATCGTTTTTAATTTAGAAAAAAATAAAAAGAAAGGCCAATTTCATAAATTTTTTAAATAATAATTAAATCAAAAAAAATATCGAATTTTACCCCTCCATCGAAAAGAAAGATAAGAAAAAAAAATTATCTCCAAAATATTTAATTTTATAACATATTTGAGAAAAATTAAACCATATTTAAAACGAGGACACCAATTGATCGGAAAAAAAAACCCGGTTCGGGGCAAAATGAACAAGAATCGTAGTAATTTAGTAATTAAAAATAATATATATAGAGAAAAATAAAGGCGGAAAAAAAATTAAAATAAAGCTTGAATAGGACTTTAACCTATTCAAACTTTTTGCCTTTCCATCATAGTCGCTCCTGTCATATTTTATGGAAAAAAGGCATATATGCTTTTTTTCTTTAAAATATGACGGGAGAGATTTTGGTAGGACGACCGAAAAAATGACAAGCTAAAAAAATCCGCGAACGAATTTTTTATCCTAAGAGACCCAAAATTTTAAATGATGGGGTCCTGCTTTCAAACAATAAACTAGTAAATTCATTTTTCTCAAAAAAACGTAACTGTTTTTCATTTTTTCCCAAATAGATAAATGACCGAGCAACAATTAAATTTATTTAATTGTTGCTCGGTCATTTATTTTATCTTGAAAAAATTGCGGGCCCCAATTAATAACAAAGGGAAGAGAGAAGAAAATTGCCTGCCCCGGGGGCGATTCATTTCATTGCTTCCCCGCTATTAATAAATTATGAATAAATTAATAAATTGATTCATAGTGGAGAAGCTTTTGTGTCCTCGTTAAGAAAATTTTTGGAGCGCTACGGAGAAAATAGCGTTATAGTTAGACTAGCTATTTCTAAATACAAAATTAAAGAGGACCACTAATTCCTTGTTTACGAATAAACAAAAAGTGGGCCAGCATGAACACCGCTGTAACAAGCGGTAAAACAAAAGTGTGAATGGAGTAATAACGTGTTAAGGATGCAGCTCCTACACTTGCGCCTCCACGTAATAGGGCTACGATTTGATCTCCGACAACTGGAATAGCATCCGGTGTAGAACTAACAATTTTTAATGCCCAGTAACCAACTTGGTCCATAGGTAATGAATATCCTGTCACTCCAAAAGAAACCGTACAAACGGCTAGTACAACTCCACTTACCCAAGTAAGTTCACGTGGTTTTTTAAAACCACCTGTTAAATATACTCTAAAAATATGTAATAAAAGAGCTAATACCATAAACGTTAATTTTTCAATTTTTAAAAAATTGAAAAACGGACTGTGTCATTAATTTTTTTTGGGACCATTTATTTTATCCTCATTTTATCCCTCCCGGGGGCACTTGTAAGAAACCTCATCATTAAGGCAATTACGTGGGATTTTCTAAAGAGGAAAAAAATCAGTCTGGGAAGAGAGCAAATTAGCATTTGTAAATATTAGTCGATTTGAACCTGAGAGAATCGACCAAAAATCAAAAAAACAACCAGGAAAAAAGTAATAGAGAAAAAGCATCCATCGGAAAAAAAAATTTTTGATTTTTTTTTCCGATGGCTGCTTTTTCTCTATTACTTTTTTTTGTCAATCTTCGATTTTTTTTTTCCTTCGATTCTTTTTTTTCGACTTGTCGGTTTCTTTTTCTATTCTCCCACAATTTTGGGAAAATCGGTTATTTTTTCCTCGCAATTTTCTCTCTCCTCATTGAAAAATTTTTAAAATATTTCAGTCTCTGAACGTATCAAAAAGATTATATCGTTTTCACGAAATTAAACTATTGATTTCGCTGCAAATTTTTTGATTTCAAAAAATTAGACATATCAGCGTCTAATTTTTTTTATGGCTTGCCTCCTGGTTTAACCTTATTTTAAATTAAAATTTAAAATAAGGAATATGGGCGGAGCCCTGATTAAGTTTTTGCAATTAATTTAATTTGCTTTTAATTTTTTTTTAAAAGGAGCCTTTAACCACTCGCTGACCATCTATGTATAGATCTAATTAGCCAACCAAAGTTAACTTCGGTCATAATATATTGAACAGATGCAAAAGCTTCTGTTACGGTAGGACGATAATAAAAAGTCATCGCAAAACCAGTAGCAACTTGAACTAAAAAACTTGTAAATACGATCCCTCCCAAACAATAAAAGATGTTTACGTGTGGTGGTACGTATTTACTTGTAATGTCTTCTTGTATTGCAGAAATTTCTAATCTTTCTTCGAACCATTCGTAAATTTTCATAATGTTATTGTAAATTTTTTGGAATATTTAATTTATCTGTTTATTTTTTTTTCCGTTGATATTATTAAAGATATAAAGAAGCGAGCGTTCTTAAAGGAAAAAAATAATTTAAAAAAATTACTCCAAATTAAAAATTATTATATAATTTGGAGTAATTTTTTTGTACCCTAGCAATAATAAAACAAAGATTTTAAATCTTTGTTTTATTATTGAAAAGAGTCGTAGTTTTTACGAACCTCTGTTGGCAGAGATTATTTTACCTTATTTTTTTATCTCTATTATAAAATAAGAAAAGGGAAGCCTGCAATTATAGCTAAATAAAGGACTACTACAAATACTAAAATTCATTTTAACGACAATGAATTTTAGTATCTGTGTTTTTTTACGCTTTAAATAAAAATGAATAGGATTAGTTGAGGCTTATAAAGCCTCAACTAATCCGTCGAGACCTGCGGTACGCAGGTCCCCGGGAAAAAAATTTGACATTCTTAAAAAAAAATTAACTATAAAATTAGCCGGAAACCCGATAGTATTTTTAACTGTATTAGATTATTCGATTACTGGCCAATTTTCTAATTTATTTTCTGATAGAATGCGGCGGAAAAACGAACAACCAGCGTTCTTTCTAAATCGAGGTTTTTTACTCCCTTGGTAAAAAAACCTAGATCTTTCCATATTAAAATATGAAAAGATTGACGGAAAAACGCAATCGCATAGCGATTGCGTTTTTCCTAGAAAAAAAGGAATCAAAGATTACTTTTTTCCGTCATAAAAAAAGGAATCAAAGATTCCTTTTTTTCTAGATTTTGCCGGTGATCGAATGATCCCATGCAATTTCTTTCATGGGATCGCTGGGTAGGGATTCTAATCGATGGCTACTTTTACGACGGAAAAAAAATCTTCGATTTTTTTTCCTTCGATTCTTTTTTTTTCGATTCCTTTTTTTCGGCGGGAAAAGAAGCCCTGCAAGCAGGGCTTTTTTTTTTCGTCGATTTTTTCATCGTAAAATGGTCATAGGGAAAAGAAGCCCTGCTTGCAGAGCTTCTTTTTCCCTATGACCATTTTACGATGAAAAGATCTCGATTTGGGAGAATATTAATGGTTATTTTAATGCTGATTTTGAGATCCCATTTTTGACCTAAATAATTTTTAAAAATTATTTAGGTCAAAAGCGCAAATAATTTATGAGGAGGTCACTTCTTGGATAACTCCGATTTTTTACCCAAGTTATGAGCATATTCTATTTATGTAAAAATGCCATTTTTATGAAGCATTTTTGCAGAACTATAATATGCCTATGACCAGAGGAACTTTTGAAAAAATTTGAAGAGCGCTAAGTAATAGTGTAAACAAAATAATAAAAAATGTATAGGTTTAACCCCGATGACGTTTTAGAGGCAATCATTTTTAATGATTGCCTCTAAAACGTCATCGGGGTTAAACCGTCAAAAAAAAAGAATGCCACCCAATTCATTTTTTTTTCTAATTAATAAAGTATAAAAACTTAAAAAATTGAAAACTTTCAATAATTTGAAATAATTTTAAAGTGATTAATATTATATAATATCTTATTTAAAATTAATTTAAATTCTTTTTTTACTTATTTGCGTAAATTTATATTTAAAATGAGTGTTTTTTACTTATATTTTTTTTAATGGTTTTTACATTAGGAATTAAAAAAAAGTAAAAGGTCATTGTGATTATAGATTTACAATATAAGGACCTCGATCCAAAATAACCTAGATATATCGAAGATAAATACGGATTTTTAAATTTAAAAAATTATGAAACTGATCGGTGAAAAGAAAAACAGCGCCCTTCTCATCGTATTTTTTAATTGAAATAACTGGAAAAAAAAATGGGATCGGTAGCCGGCAAAATATAGCATTATTTAAGAAAATCAATTATGAAACTGGGCGGTGATGAAATAATAGGATACCATTATTATTTTTTACTCAAAAAGAAGGCGTTCGATGATACCAGATCGACAACCAATTTTCTTAAAGAATGCGATGGCAAAAACGAACAAAACAACTAGCGTTCTTTCCAAATCTAGGGGAAAAAGAACCGCCCCCGGGGAGAGAGAAGAAAATTGCCAGGAAAAAACAACCAATTCTCCCAAAAATTTTGATTTTGGGAGAATCGAAAAATAAACCGACAAGTCGAAAAAGAAACCAGGAAAAAAATAATTTTCGATTACTTTTTTCCTGGTTGTTTTTTTTATTTTTGGTCGATTATCTACGGTTCAAATCTACCAATATATTACAAATGGCAATTTTCTTTTCTCTCCCCAAAAGGAAAAAAAAATCGATCGATACTTTTACGAAGGAAAAAATCTTTGATTTTTTTTTTCCTTCGATTCCTTTTTTTCTAGTTTCTTTTTGGTAAAAAAAAACAACCTTATTAAAAGAGTACTATTGTATGCTTCTAGAGCAACTTTAATCTAGTTTCTTCTTCGCTGTCTTTTATTTCATTCGTCGATTTACCCTTTACAAAAAATGCAGAACATTTATTAAATTTGGATAAAAAGATTGAAAAAAAATATTTTAATTATTTGACTACTTTGAACTATTAAATTTATTATTTAAATATAAATTTTTAATAATATGTTTATGTTTATTGTTTCATTTAAAAAATTGTTTAAGTTTATATCTAACTTTTTACAAATAAAACAATCTTCTTATATATGGACGACAAAATCGGTTTATTTTATAGTGTAACAAAAGATAAGTTTAAAATTTAGATTTATAGTTATATACACATAAACTATATTTTATAAATTTTTCAAATAATTTAAGTAATGCTACCAGTTTAGCCTGCAAAATAAAATGGTTCTGGGGTTTTCTTTGTCGGTTTATTTTTCTCTTTATAGTTATTTTTTTATGACCTTTATCTATTTTGAAAAAAAATATTTCTATTCCTACCCGTCATCAATTTTTTTTTCCACCTTCTAAAATATTTCAGGGGGCGAGAAAAAAATTAAACGTCTAAAAATTGAAATTTATCTTAATATTATTGCTTTATATAAATAAAGCTAAGGGGGTTAACCCTAAATTAAACAAAACTTAAATTAATTTTATAAATAATAATTTTACAAATATGCCACTAGGTGTACCAAAGGTTCCTTTTCGATTTCAAGGTCAACAAGCGGATTGGGTTGATATTTATAACCGATTATCTCGTGAACGTATTTTGTTTCTTTGTTCGGAATTAAATGATGAAACTGTGCGGGTTGTTATTATATATTAAGAAAAAATAAAAAGAAAAAAAACCTTAAAAACTTAACTCTTACCTAATGAAATAACTAATCAAAATTATGATTAATCTAAACAAAAATTAACTCTACATAACAAAAATGTATATTTATCAATTTATGTTAAACATTTAAGTTTTCATTATGTAAAAAGAGGTACACTCAATTTATTGAATGTTTCCTACGCGATTTGTCCCCTGTAAAATTTAAAATTTTACGGGGGGCAAATCGCTCGTTTTTTTGTAATATATTATTTGACACAATTTTCTAAATCTCGAAAATTTATATCTATGTTTAATATAGTTTGATAAAAAGATGCACAAAAAACAATTTTTGCAAAAATTGTTTTTTTTATGGGACAATAGCATGAGAATAACGCGAACCGATTAAATTTTATTAATCATAAGGTATTGCTAGGTAATAGATGACATAAATAGGACATGTTTTAATTTTTACAGCTGTTTCATTCAACGATACTTGAAAATAATTTAAATGCATTAAATAGTTTTCATAAATAGTTTCTATGAAGACTTTTCGTTAACTTTATAGTTTTTTCGTCTTTCTTGTTTCGACGTAGGAGGAACGGAAAAGACGTTAATAAAAAAAATACGTTATATAAAACGATCCTAAAGTCTTACTTATATATTATTAACCAACCAAACTGGCGAAATCAAAATAAAATTATTTTGATGGAGAAAGCTATGAAAAAACCGTCGAAAACAAATATATTTTATCGCTCGCGATGTTTTTAAGCTAATAAATCAGATACATGCCATTTTTAATTATATTTTTTGGTCATGAATGATTAATTTAGAGTGAAAATACATTAACGGCGCAACGTTAATTTTAAAATTGGCGTTGCGCCTCTAATGGTTTTTTTCTTACTGTCGCGCTCTTCCTCTTAAAAAATTGGGAAGAGCGCTTCACATTATATTCGTAACATTTTCAATACTTTCATGCTTTGCCAGAAGATATCTGTAAAAGATTTAAGATAATTTAAATAAGCAAAACAGATTACTTGTAAATTAAAAGAATTTTATACACACAGTTATCGTTCAATAAGTAACGTTAATGTTACATTTAATTCGAAATATTGATTCTTTGACAATTGGTGATCATTATTATGTCTCAATTTTAAAACTATCAAAAAAAAATTGTCTAAATTGTATTATTTTTATTAGGGAGAGAGAAAATTGCGAGGAAAAAATAACCGATTCTCCCAAAATTTTGGGAGAATCGGTTATTTTTTCCTCGCAATTTTCTTTTCTCTTCCCTTTGATGTCCTTGTATAAAAAAGTGTCGTGATTAATAATTAACAATTGTTTTATTTATAAATAAAGCCGTATAATACATAAGTATTAATTACGGTTTACGAACTAGTCGTTCTTAATTTATGACAACTAAGTTTCATGCTAATCAGTTAGTAGGTTTAATGATTTATTTAAATTCAGAAAATCCACAAAAAGAATTTTATTTATATATAAATTCACCTGGAGGTTCAGTTATTTGCGGTTTAGCATTATACGACGTTATAAATTATGTAAATGCAGACGTTTCCACAATTGTAATTGGTAGTGCAGCAAGTTCTGCTTCTTTAATTTTAGCTGCAGGAACGAAAGGAAAACGTATTGCTCTTCCACATTCGAGATTAATGTTACACCAGCCAGAAAGTCAAGTATTTGGACAAGCATTAGACATTCAAAAAGAAACCGAAGAAATTATACGTTTAAAACATGAAATTTTAAGAATTTATAATGAATGAACTGGACAACCTTTAGAACGTTTATCAAAAGATATTGAACGTGATTTTTTTATGTCAGCGTATGAAGCACAAAAATACCATTTAGTTGATGCAGTTGTTCAAACCGTTCAAAACTATTAAACGTTTTTTTAATAACGAAAAAACCCTATCAGATATATTATTTTAGCTTTCTACTTAATATCTAGTTTTTTTACATTTTTTGTAATTACCTGTCATGCGCATTTTTACATATGTAAAAATGCGCATGATCAATAGTACCAATACTAGGTACCTCTCGATAACGAGACAAGGTCGGTTAAAAATAGATTTTATTTATGTAGAAGCCTTATGAGCGCCTTCAATCGTTTTTAATTAGTTTTAAATTTTTGACTTGGGTCGAACGTAAGGCTCTTTTTCTAGCTTCTGTCTTGACCCTTCGTTATGGACATCTTATAAATATGTAAACATGCCATCGGAGTTTTTTAGGTGGGAAAAGAATTGGGGGCCCGCAATAAATTACGAGCTCCGACTAAGGTAAAAAAAATCAAATATTGACGGAAAAAAAAAGGTATGTGATGGTATCGCCGGCAAAATAATTTCTTGGTGATGATCAAATCGACGGTTTCTTACAAAGGTAGGAATTCAATTTGATCATCTTCGATTATCGATATCGAAAACTCCCTTAGTATAAAACCTGGAAAAAGAAAACCACCGATTGGGCATTTTCAAATATTTTCTGATTTGACTTAGGTGAATCAGATATGTGCCCAATCGATAATTTTCTAGATTCCTTTTTTCCTATAAATGCTTTTTCTAGATTTATTTCAGAAATCTTAGTTCATTCATTTATGAAAGAATCTACCTAAATTTTTGATTTGGGTAGAACGTTGGGGCTCGCAATTCAAAAAATTACAAGCTTCCTCCCAATTTTTTTTTCATTCAAAACAATAAAAAAGGATGAAAAATAATTTCGTTTTCTTAAAAAAGATTGAAAAAAATTATATGAAATTTCTTTTTTTATCTACAAGTTAATGAAAAACCATATAAAGGCTTCGTGATCTATTTTTTACCAGGCTATTTATATGCGCATTATGATAGGCGATTATTTTTAATCATCATTTTCACAACACTTATACAAAATAGAATGATAAAAAACATTATTTGAGGTTTTTAAAATATTAAATAATTTATCCGAACCTTCAAGAATAGGGCTCTACCAAAAAAAATGGTGAGCCTCTCAATTTTTTATACTCATGCTTTTTTTATTTTTGAGCGAAGAAACTGTCACTTTTCTCATAACAAAAAAGCATCCATAGGGAAAAAAACTAAATAGTTGAAATCCGTCGGAAAGAAATTTATTAAATTCCTTTTATCTTTTTTCGACGGATCTCAAGACAGTATCATTTTTTATAAGATTAATGTATATTTATTAAATATCTGTATCTATTTAATAAAATCAATCTGTACACTTTATACTCATTGATCTTATAAAAGCGAAAAAATCAGAAAGAATTATTCTTTACTTCTTTCTAATAGAGAAAAAAGGGAAGAATTACTTTCAAAAACCGATTTAGGGGAAAAGAAGCTCTGCAAGCAGGGCTTTTTTTCTAGGAAAAAAGAAATCGAAGGAAAAAAAAAATTGAAGATTTTTTTTTTCCGTCGTAAAAGCATCCATAGGAAAAAAAATCAAAGATGGACAAAAAAAAGCAATCTTCAATTGCTTTTTTTCTCGATTTTTTTTCCGTCAATCTTTCCATATTTTAATATGGAAAGATCTAGCATTTTATTAGATAATGCGGCGGAAATAAAATCGAAAAGGGGAGAGAGAAGAAAATTGCCATTTTTGGTAGATTCTCTCAGGTTCAAATCGACCAAGATGTGAAAATGGCAATTTTCTTCTCTTTCCCCGGGATAGGGATTATTTTTTTTTATTAAAAGAACAATTAGTGTTCTTACAAAATCGAAGAGCGTGAAAAGCTTTTTTTATTTATGGTTGGGTTTCTCCGGACCTTTAAGTCTAATTTTTAGTATTACTTGCAATGTTTTTTTACCTTATTATTAAATAGGATAACCCTCATTTTTTTAATTTTAAAATAGTCTTAATTTTCTATGTCCTTACTTTATCTGGCCGGGAAAAAGAAAACCGCAATTTAGAAAACAAAAAAAAAAAAAAAGATTTAAATATTACATCCAAATAAATTTCCTATTTAAATTTTTTTTTTTTTTTTTGCTGAGATCCTCGTCTTTTCTTTTGTTATGATAATACAATTAAAAATAGCTTATTTTTTTTCCAAATGTTCATGTAAAGTAAGCGGTCATTTAGTTTTAATGAAATCGAAATAGACTTATATATATACTAATAAAATGACCCATAACAATTCTTGACTAATAAAAAATTAAGGTGGCATTTTTGTATTATTAGTTAACGGAAAAAAATTAGTAACTATCGAAAGAGTGTCTTTCATAGTTATTTCATATTTAGCCAAGAAAAAAATTTCTGATTGTTTTAATTTTTTTTACAATGGTAAAAAAAAAATTTTATTTCGAGGTAAGCAAGAAAATCCTTGCAAGCAAGGATTTTATTTCGCCCATGTCGTTTTTGTGACCACATATGAAGATCTTTCCAGCTTAAAATGGTCATCGGGAAAAGAAGCTCTGCAAGCAAGGCTTCTTTTCCCGTCGAAAAAAGGAATTGCTTATCCCGGGGCGGGCAATTTTCTTCTCTCTCCCCGGGATAAGCAATTCCTTTTTTCCTGGGTTTTACCCCGATTGCGTTTTCGAGGCGATCATTCAAAATGATTGCCGCGAATTAAGCAATCGGGGTAAAACCGTCGATCTGATCCGCACCAAACATTTTGCCGGCGATACCATCACATAACGATGATGGTATCATACCATAACCGGCAAAATGTTTGGTGCGGATCAGATCTGGTCACAAAAACGATATGGGCAGACGGGAAAATTCTTGCTTGCAAGAATTTTCTCTCGCTTTGACTGGTTAAAGCTTATCTAAATAAACGAGCGTTTCTTATATCTAATAGTTGTTTTTTTCTGGGAACCTGCGTACCGCAGATCCCGACGGATTAGTTGAGGCCTTATAAGGCCTCAACTAATCCCAGAGGCCCGCAAAGCGGGCCCCGACGGAAAAAAAATTTCGAAGAAATTTTTTTTCCTAATTTTATGGATAAAGCGTTAAAAAACCTGGTTCGGGCGTTGATTTTTTGATCTTGCTCAGAATAGTAGGTAAAAAATTTCAAAAATCTTTAAAAAAAAAAATAATTATTAAAATGTTTTTATCTATAATAAAAGACTTTAATGCAACTTATTATTCAATTTTAACCACTCAAGAAATACAAAATAATGATATTTTACAAATAAGTTGGAAAATTTGTGTTTTTTTTTTTGTTCAATTATGGTCTAAATTAGTATATCTTTGTACATTCCAATGGTTATGAGATTTTGATTACTTACCAGTTTTAACACCACTTTTAAATGGAAAATTTGTAGTTCTTACGACTCCGGACCCATCTACGAGAACTACTTTTATAACAACTTGTCAAGAGGGTCAAAATTTATTTAATTCTTTTTTAGGAATTACCTCGTCAACCAAATCTTTAGATTTTTTGACTCCAACTTGGTTTGATCATTTAACAATATCGAATCAATTTTTAAAAGAACCAGAAAATTTAAATCATTTTTTCGGAATTTTAATAATATTAGGGATAAGTAGTTTTTTTAATAGTTTTTTGATTAATTTGCCTTTATCTATTACTAATCTTTGGTGTTTACGTTATTCAATTACTCATAATTTTAAAACAAGTTGTATTGCCATATTAGGAGTTGTATTAGGCGAAATAAGTTTTATGTTATTTTTAATTTTACCACCTCCTTTTGTTCAGATACCATTAACTTATTTAGAATCAATTTGGCCTTATTTTTTTGGTATAATTTTAATTATTTGGGTGATTTATGATTCAATTAATAATTCTTCTTCAATTCATTTTTTTTCTAAAGATCAGAATTTACAATTTTCCGTTTTAAGACTTTCCTCCAAACTCACTGATTTTGGAGGAAAAACACAAAAACGTGTAAACTCTATAAAAAATCGTCTATTTGTTTCTCCCTCTTCGTCTTTTTCTTTCCGTAGCGAAACCGAAAAAAGCGGTGAAAATAATAAAATTCATTTTAATCCGATTATTTGAAATCCTAGTGTCCAAAATTGGGATTTTTCTAAATCATATACATCAAAAAATACTTATGGAACAAATTCACATTTTTCTTTATTTTCGTTTTATTGAAAAATCTTTCAATTTGCTTTCTTACTTTCTTTTACAGAACAGTCGTGTTGTTTTTCTTATTTTGGAAGTTTAAACTTAAGTTCTACTTCTAATTTTCTAGACACCTATATTTTTGCAGCATCATCGTCACCAGTATTATTGTTGGTATCATGTTTAGGTTTTGCAATAGGTAGTATTTTAACTCTTATATTATTTAATTATTTTTTTACACAATTTTTATATTTGATTATTTGGCTAGGTAGATGGCCTAATAATTTATTTGATTTTTTAATAACAAATATTAATCAACCAAATATTATTAAACAAGCAACAATTTCTTTTTTTCGAAACTTTATTACTCAAATTAAAAGTTATGTTATAATTAAATACAATAATATATTCGGTGGACTTTATGACTATTCTTCTTTATCAAGAGATAAAAAAAGAAAGGAAGTAAATCAAACTTCTATTCAATCTTGAATTTACAATTTTTTTTCGAGGATAACTTATCAGCGAATATTTGGATCCCCTTTAAAAAAAAAATCAGTTGATTCGGATGTTTATGATATTTCGACTCATACAAAACAACAAAAGAATCATTATTTTCTTTATATAAACCCTATTTTTATTTTTAATCACTTAAAGTTATTTTTAGGTCCATTTTTCAATTCGATCTTTAGTAATATTAACAACTGGTATGAGAGCTCTTCACCTTTTTCATCATGAGATTATATTAAGCCCCAGGGGCCGCCCCAGGAGTATTTGAAAAAGTCGAGAACTGAATCGGTTTTTTGACAACAAAAAGAAACACAAGTACCCACGAATCAATCTCAAATAAAAAATATTTCAATGGGTACAAGTTCGATTAGGATACGAAATGATAATTTTACACCGTTTAACTCGCAAAATGAAGAAATTTTAAGTAGACCAAAACGACTAATTCCTAAAGTTTCTTTGCAAACGGTGCTAAAACTGGATAAAATTTTATTAACTTGTTTAATTACCTTAGCTTTTACAACCATTCCTTATTATAGTTTTGATTATTTATTTAATCAATTTATTGGTTTTACACCAAAAGATGAATTATTAAATTCTCATAATTTGTGAGTTAACTATACTGATTTTAGTAATTTATTAGGTATTCAACTGGGGGATAAAACTATCTTTAATACCGACGTTTCCTTATATGATTGAGCTCATTTTATGTATGGTGAATGGCCAAATAGTTTTGAATCATTAAATTATCAAGGTGAATTATTTTGGACAAATTTATGAGATCATCGCCGTCAAAAACGAACTCGTCGATCAACTCGAATTAAATTTAAAAATATTAAAACCAAAATTGCGACTTCATGGAAAGCTTTTAAACAAAAAGATTCTCTTAGCTCTTCGGTTTCATTTCCAGCTTCTTCTTTTCAAGAAGAAGAAAACGATAAAGTATGAGAAAAAATTTCGATGAATATTCCTTTTTATCCAAAATTGAACATTTGAGAAGATAAATGAAAATCGATAATTGGACAAGGTTCAAAACATTCGGAAACTCTTTTTTCTAAAATTTTACATTATCAAGACGAACCAGTTTCAATTAATCGTTTTTCATGGCTTTGGTCATGGTTTACTGAACGTCAACCCATTCAAAACTTTCGAGAATATCTCAGTGAACCTATTAAACAAATCTCATTGAGTACGTTTAAAGATTTAAGGAGTAATACTAATTCTTCAACTTATCCAAAAAATTGGAAAAAAGTTATAACCGACAAATATTATCAAAATCCAATTTACAAAATTCTTTTAACTAGTGATCTTCATAATTTTTTAAATCGTGAACCTTTAACACAAAACCTCACGAATAATCAAGAAAAAGAATTAGATTTTTTACGAGTTAAAATGTGTCATTATTTTGATACTTTAAAATTTTATGTAAATTTAAAAGAACAATTAAAATTAAAAGAAGTTCCGCCAGGTAAGTATTCGATTCCTTCTTCTGTGTCTTTACCTTCATTTACTTCTAGGAAAACTTTAACAAGTCAAAGTTTTCCGTCGCGTTCTTCCAATTTGGGGCTTGATCCCTGAATTAACCCTAGCGTTAACCAACCTAGTGAAACCCTTCCAAAAATCGGTGAAGCACAACCAAAAACCTTAACCGATAAAGACTTTTTTACTCTCCGCCAAAAAGCGGATTTTGAAAATAGAGAAAAAGAAAAAGTACATTTAAAAACGAAAGTTGAAAAAAATTTCCGTCCCATTGATATCAATAATTTTGCCTTTAATTTCAAATCAATGACATCTTCTAATTATCATCAACGTTTTAAAGGAACTTTAAAACCAATTCGTGAATTATTTAATATCTCATTACTTTCCTCGTCTTCTACTTCTCCATTAGAAATACGAGAAAATAATAGGATACGAAAAAACAGAGAAGAAAAAGAATCTCAAAATTCTTTTAGCACGATAAAACAACAAACAACCGCATGAACTGATTTTGACAAATTATTATTTAATGAATTTCCAATTAATAAAAATTGGTTTTTTCATGAAGAATCTTTAAAAAACAATACACATATTTTAGAATCAGATCGTACAACTTCTCAATTAAATTCTTCCGATCTATCTTTACAACCATTAAAAACAAACGCGAATTTTTCTTCCGAAAGTTCTAGTGCAAAAATTCGTAAGAAAAAACGATTTGCAAAAAAGATTTTATCTTCGTCAATTCGAGATACTAATCAAATTTATAATTTTTTTGGTTCAAATAACCCTTTTTATGTTGGTTGGGATAAAAAACTACGAAAATTTATTATAACGTCACGTTTTTTATCAAGACCTGCTTCTTTAGCGAAAAAAGAATGAAAATTAAAAATAAAAGAACGTAAAAATTTAAATACAGAGCAGAAAGAATTTCAGAAATTAAATTCTTTCCCAACCGATCTTGGACAGTTAAAACCAAAGTCCTCGTCTGTTAGCTCTTTTGTTTATAAAAAGTATTCTTCTTGGCCATTTTTTAATCCACCAGGAATTTCTACTAATATTGCGGCAAATCAGAGAAATTTAGAAATGGAAGAAAAAAATCTTTCTTCCCAAATTGATTCTTTGGAAGTAAAAACAGAACATCCAAAAACTAGTATCGATTCGTTTATGGCAAGAGGTTTACAAGGAATTCAAGTTTCTTCTATTCAACGTCCTTATTCAATAATGTATGAACACTATATAAATGTATTAAATAAAAAATTAAGAATCTTTCCAAATATTAATGTCAATAATGTTGATAAAAATGTCTTTTTATATTTATACACATATAGTTTAGGAAACTCTAAAAAATTAGTTTCTCAATTACCTCAAAATAGTTATAAATTATTCATGCAGCCAACATCCAGCCAAGATATTTTTGGACCTTTTCAAAACACTTGGACATGGCCTGGATCTTCAATTTTTTTGTGAGAATATTTTTTTTCTGAAAATAAACTATAAATTATATGTTGTAATGCATTATTCAAAATATACAAGATTGTTTGTTTGAATCGTCAATAATTTTGGCTTTTCGCCCGAATCGGACTTTTTTCTTGGAATGGCCATTTATACATTTGCATTCATCTGACATAGGAGAATGAATGCTTTATGGCCATTCCAAGAAAAAAGGGCTTTCTACCAAAATTTTCAATCTTGGTAAAAAAGCTTAAAAATGTTTTCCATTTATTTATGTAAATCAAAGCTAAGGAAAAAAAGGTTATCGTAATACTCTTTCTACCGTACCTTTTTTCCCGTCTGCCCCTCTGGTGGGCCAAAAAGTATCCATCTGCCCCTGGGGCGAAAAAAAAAAGAAGGAAAAGAAACCCTGCAAGCAGAGATGAAGACATCCAAATCAATTTGGATGTCCGTCGTTAAAAAAAATGAACTACCGTTCTTCCGAAATCGAAAATTTGGGAAGAACGGTAGTTCATTTTTTTAGAGACTGCGTCGCTAGTTCCAAATCTGGGGAAAAGAAGCCCTGCTTGCAGAGCTTCTTTTCCCGTCGAAAAAAAGAAATCAAAGGGGATCGAGAAGAAAATTGCCCGGGGGCGATTCCTTTTTTTCTAGGTTTTTTTCTCTATTTCTTTTTTCCGTCAATCTTTCCATATGTACCTAGAACGCCCCTGGGGCTTAAAATATTGAAAGATCTAGAGTAAATTTATAATTTTCCCAGCAACAAAAAAAATCAAATATATGATGCCTAATTGGTCATTTTTTTTTTTCTAAATAATTGGTTCCGGGATCCTAGATATTTATAAGGGGCCCTCTATTTTTACCGTTGGGCTTTTCTAAAATTGATCAAATAATAGTCCCTTTTATGATGGATGCGCTTGCAAAATAGTTGTCGCTTTATATATCAAAAAAATCGGAATAGTAATATATTTATTCCGATTTTTTTGATGGATACCGTTATAATCGAGCGTATCTATTATTACTGGAATATTTTTTTTCGAAATTTTTACATGCCTAAGGGCTCGCTTTTTTAAACGACTAGAATTTGATCCTTCTTTTAATATAAAAGGGAGAGAGAGGAGAAATTTTTTTTTTCTCCTAAAGATTACTTCGTAGGAGCTAACGGTTTCTATGATCACACGGCCTTATTTATTTCAAAGTATTTTTCTATTTTTGGTCTATCAGAATATATTGTTTTCAGGTTCTCGCCCTCCTTTTTTTTAGGTCGGTTTTTCTCGCAATTTATTTTCGCCCATGTCGTTTTTGTGACCACATATGTGATCACAAAAACGACATGGGCATATGTAAAAAAAGACTACACGTCTCTCACTCTTTTTAGGGTAATGGGGACATTTATCTGGTATTATTTTCAATGAATTTAAATTAAGAAACTTGGTATTTTAGATTTTCTAATTTAAAAAAAATTAAAAATTGTTTAAAAATTGAAAACAAAGCTTTTTATATGTTATTCTTAGACACTTTTGGGTTCGAAAAATAATTTTTTTAAGATTTAACAAAAAATTTAGGGGCTATTTTATTTAATTAACTTTTCGTAAGCATTTTTTATTATATCTATATAATCAGGGTTATAAAAAAAAGGATTTAAAAAATAGCTATCCGCCTTGGCATATCAAATGCTCAGAGAAAAAAATTAAAGACGAAAGAAATAACTAATTTTTTTTTCTCGACCCAGAAGGAAAAAAAAATCGAAGATTGACAAAAAAAAGGAATTTAGAAAAAGCATCCATGGGAAAAAAAAATCTAGAAAAAAAGGAATCGAAGATTCCTTTTTTTTGACGGGAAAAGAAGCTCTGCAAGCAGGGCTTCTTTTCCCCTAGATCTTTCCATATTAAAATATGGAAAGATTTAGATTTTTTTTTCTTTTACGACGGAAAAAAAATCTTTAATTTTTTTTCCTATGGATGTTTTTTCTGGGTTTTTTTTCTGATGGATGCTTTTACGACGGAAAAAAAAGAATAGATAAACAAATGCCTGGTTTATTCGGCATTTTTTACCTGATTCGTTTCCAAAAAAGATTTGAATTGTCAAAACAAGAAAAAATCCTTGCAAGCAAGGATTTTCCCGTCGAAAAAAAATCCTTGCTTGCAAGGATTTTTTTTTTGCTAATTTTAGCGCTCTTATCTATTTTTTTTCTCAATTTTTTAAAACTAAGACTCCAGTCATTTTTTAACTGGAGTTTTTTAATTTGGGAAAAAATCGCTCGTCTTATAGCACCCATCATTTATCTAGTGTCATCTGTATATTATACATAAATGAAAATGTCAAGTTTATGAGAAGAGGGCTTTTTTATATCACTATGCCTATAACGAGAAGGGAGACGTTTAAAAAAAATAAGCCTATAAAAAGAAAGGCCACCATTGGATAAATGATGACCTTTCTTTTACTCTCTCTCCTATCCTTTTTTTAATTTATAATGCAAAGAGGGGAAAAATTTACAGCGATATTTTTTTGACTATTCACCGTATTTTTTATTTTTACGTAGTGCTCTCTTTTAAAGAAAATGAAACAGTGTTTGTCAAATTTTTTTCTCCGAAATCATATCCAATAAGGATCGCCAACTTTTTTTTATTAAAAAACGCAAATTTTACTTTGCGAAGCTTGATAAAACAGATATTAAATATTAGTCTGAATAAAAAAAGTATTTACTAACCTTTTTTTATATAATTGACTTAATTTTGACGGAATCAATTTAATTTGCAAAATTAAATAAACGAAGCGTAACAGATTTATCTTTAGGTAAAAAAAAAAAAGGAGCCCGCGATTTAAAAAATTGCGGGCCCCTACTTACACTAATTTATCAATTAGTGTCCTCGTGATAATTAAATACATTTAAGAAAAAATCTATCTATTATACATAGTAAAAAAACGAGCGACTTGCCCTCCCATAAAATTTTCCGGGAGGGCAAGTCGTTCGTTTTTTTACTAAATAAAAGATTATAAAACAAAATTTTTTTGGTAAAATAACAATTCCAAAAATTTTTGATAAAAAAATTTAAATTTTATATATGGAAGCATTGGTTTTTTATAAAAGCCCTTTATAATTTAAATAAATTGTTGTTAAATTAACGGTTGCGTTTACAAAAAATTTTAAACAACCGTTTCTATAAATTATTGATTATTTCTTTTTTTTTATGCCCCAAGGGCCGAAAAAAAGGCAATCGGAAAATATAGAACAAAAAATTAAAACAATTAAATACTACAAATTATAAGTTTTTTTTTAAATGTCTCGATTTTTTATCCCAAATCTTAGGTTTTACCCCGATCGCTTATTTCGCGGCAATCATTCAAAATGATTGCCGTGAAATAAGCGATCGGGGTAAAACCGTCAATCTTATCCGCACCAATAATTTTGCCGGCGATACCATCACATACTTTTTTTTACGCCCACGTCGTTTTTGTGACCACATATGAAGATCTTTCCAGCTTAAAATGGTCATATGTGGTCACAAAAACGACAGGGGCAGATGGAAAGATCGACGGAAAAAAATAGAAAGGATAGGGTGTATGCTTAAATTGCAAGCAACTATTGTTTTTACTGGAGAAATTAAAAGCAAAAAAGAAAAGACTGCCATTTTTTAAGCCTTTCCACCAAAATTAAAAATTTTAGTGAAAAGGCTTAAAAAATGGCAGTGTATATCCATGCTGGTATTTATTTTTCTTACATTCATTGTATCCTTTTTTATTTTACAATGAAAAAAACAATTTTTTAGAAAAAATCGTTTTTTCCCAATGTATTTTTCATAAAAATAACTCAAGGCGTTATTTTTATGAAAAATGCTAGTTTAAATCTTTTTCGCAAAAAATATCTATATTCGGGCGACAGATGAAGTTTAATATTTAGTTAGATAATTAGTCTTTTTCGAAGTTATCGCCATCTTTACTAATTTTCATGTATCGATTGCATATTCCAATTTTAATTCATGAAAGTCACGTTACCAGTTTTTGTCTGTCAAATCTTTAGATCAATTTACAATATAAACATATTTGAATATATGTCCCTTTACTTACTGGCTCCAGCATAAGTCCGAAGTCAAAAAAAAAAGCAACTTTATCTTTTGTACGAATTGAGGTAGTCAATTTGCAATGTATGGGTCATTTTTATTAATTTAAACCGACTTAACATAATTAATTCTCTTCTTTATGCACGTATTTCCAACAACCAAATAAAAAAAGAAAGAATAAAAACAGACAATCGATTGCGATTTGTTAATCAGAAAAATGACCAAATAAAGAGCACCATTTATTTAAATAACCAGACGGTACTAATATTTTTAACATTTAAATAATAAAAGACCCAATGGGGAAGTTTTAAACTTAGAGCTAAAGTGAATAAAATTTATTTTTTAAATTGCTTATTGTTTAAGTTCATTAACTTAAATAAAAAGGTTGGCTTCCAATACGGCGGTTTACGTATTTTTCTTCTCTACTAGCTCTTCCAATTTTCTTCTCTCTCCCCGGGGGCGATTCATTTTGATGTCCGTCGGGGCCCGCTATTTTTCAAAATAGCGGGCTCCCCCTTTTTTACTAAAAAAGATATTTGAAGTAATAAAACTAAAGGCAAAAGTATATTTTTAAGATTAGTTGGCAAAATATCTATCTAAAAGAGAAACTATAAATGATATCACTTTCATTCATCAACAAAAACCCTTTCTTTACTTTTTCGCCAACATATAGATATGCTTTGGGAGACTTTCAATAATTTTTTTTTTATAAAACTGTCATACATAGGCGTAAAAGTATTCTTAAAAGCACTACACTTTTTTATAATAAAAGTTAATAAGTTTAAAAGAATCTTAGTTTTTTTAATCCGGATTTTAGATTCTCTATCCAACAATCCTATATTTTATATTATTGATTGATAAATGGATAGGGATTCTAATCAGGATTAAAAAAACTGATCACCGTTTCTTGAAGCGCGATCTTCTTTTCGGATCGTCGATTTGTAAAAAAATACGATAATAAACGAGGATTCTTTGAGGCTTTATAAGCCTCAAAGAATCCGTCGGGACCTGCGGTACGCAGGTCTCCAGGAAAAAAAATTTTACCACGAAAGCATAATTAATTTTAAATGGCAAAGCTTTCATTTTATTAACATGTGATTATTTTGACTAATGAATCTCAAGATTATAAGGCCTTAATCTTTTTACTACAAATTCAAGTTTTGCTCATATGTACTAAGTAGATACGGGTAATCCTAAGCCGCAATAAATTGCTGGTATTTGTATATTACTTTTTTGCTATGGGCATATCATAGGTTTAAAACGTAGACAATGCCGTATCAATCGGAAAAATTCTTTTTCATATATTAAATTTATTTCTGATAAATTTTTGGGGACGCGTAAATTTTACCTTATTAAAATTAATTGGTCGAGGCCTGCAATATTGAAAATCGCGGGCCCATTTTCTGGAGCTTTTCGCACGTTTTTTTTACAGATGACAGATTTTGAACTTTTTTAAACTTTAAAAAAAATAAGATTATAAATGATTAATATTAATAAGTTTGTTCGTTATCGAATATAAATACTTTGAGATTGAAATTTATCTGGGGGAAAAAAATTTAATAAGAGATGTTTGAAGAAAAACGTAAAGTAAATTAAATAAATTGCAAGAAGTTATTTCGACTAAAAACTTGCAGCGAAAAATACGTTCAGAGACTATAAATTTAACATTAATAATAAAAAAATAAAAATAAGGAGAGCCCGCTATTTTGAAAAATAGCGGGGCCCGCTATTTTTCAAAATAGCGGGCCCTGACGGACATTAAAGGGAAGAGAGAAGAAAATTGCCATTTTTGGTCGATTCTCTCCGGTTCAAATCGACCAAGATGTGAAAATGGCAATTTTCTTTTCTCTCCCCGGGGGCGATTCATTTTGATGTCCTCGTTCAAAAATTTTATTTTAAACAAGATCAAAAGAATTTAAAAATAATCTTAATTTTATTAGATAAATAGTAGTAGTCCCCTCCAACTTAAAAGCTTTAATACGAAGGTCTTTATGGAAAATGCCCATTTATTTGCTTTTTTTTATGGTAGGTCCCTAGACTATATACTTTAAATTTGCTGTACCGGAAGATGTTTTTCAATTAAAAAAAATTCTTATAAAAGCATTTTCTTAGGTCTTGGATTCCTTTTTTAGTTATTCATTCTTTCAAATCACGTTTTTTTTCATTACGTTTATTAAAAAAGCTCGGTTTTGTATACTAGTATATAATTCGAGTTGAGAATTATTTTTTAGCATACAAAACCTTTTTTCCCTGAGCTTGGCTCTAGCTAGGTCGGGGAGAGGTAAACTTCGAAAAAAAATACCGATTTAGCTCATATAATTTACTCCGACTTTTTTTTCGTTTCTCCTAAATATATTTAGGAGAGACAGCCCAAATCTAAAAATGTTTACAAACGCTTAATTGGTCTTTTCTTTTTGCCCCTGGGGCATAGAAATAAAAAACGCGCCTAAAATTAAAAAAGACCCTTTTTTTTAATTAATAAAAATTAAAACTTCCGGACAAGATAGAATAAGTATCATTAATTTATCTCTATTTAGAACTTGACTTAAGCGGTTTAAAATAGATCACATCGACTTTTTATTCTCGCTTGAACCATAAATTAACTTTATTTTTTTCAACGAACGCTTTGACAATTAAAAACTTTACGTAGTGCGCTTCCCATTTTTTTAATAAGAAGCGCAAGAGAAAATCTTTGCAAGCAAAGATTTTTCCTCCTCTTTTTTTTTTAGACATATCCCCTTCTTTTATGAAAGAGATTTTCATTTTGGCTCGTGAAAAAACTTAAAAAAACACAAGTAAATTCTAATAAATAGTAAGATTTTTTTTTAAATTCTCAAAAAAATAAACACGAACAAACGCAAGTAACATTTTTAATGAAAACATAGTTCGTATTATAGTGAAAACTATAACAATATACGTTATACATTTTTATTAGTGGGAACTCTTGGTATTATTTTCTTTTCAATATTTTTTCGCGATCCTCCTCGAGTTATAAGCGAAGAAAAAGGAAAAAAAAAATAACAAATCTTTTAAAAGATTTATTTTATCTTTTTTAATTTATTACTGTTTTTGTCTATGGGGAAAAATATTTTTTTTCATCTTTAAATTTTATTGTTATTTAGAGAAGAGGTCGGACAAATAATTGCTATTATTTTTTGATTGCAAAAAAGGGGGAGCCCGCGATTTTAAAATCGCGGGCCCTGACGGACACTAATCTATCTATTGGTGTCCTCGTTTCGACAAATTAGAACGTTTCTTTATGTTCTTCAATTTTTGAAGAATATGAAGGGATCTATTATTTCCGCTTTTTCCATCAAAAAAGCGGAAGCAAGCTACAGCTATTTTGTACAAACATAAATAATGGAAGACGAGTAATTGGAATAATTTACGTTTAATTATATTTGTACAAAATAGCGCAAGTTTTTTTATAAAGGAGTAAATTAATTTGCTTTTTATTTTTAGACGCAAAAATAAACAAATTTAATTTTCCTAAATATTTTCGATTTTTTTTACGTTATTTAATCCGAATAGAAGAAAAAAAGATCCTTTTTTTTTACCTATTTTTACCAAATATTTAATTTGGTAAAAACGGCGTATTCTCCAAAAAAATGAACCACCGTTTTTCCCAAATCGAAGATTTGGGAAAAACGGTGGTTCATTTTTTTGGAGAATGCTAACAGCCCACAAAGCATCCTCACGGGTAAAAAATTTCAAAGAAGTAACGAAGATGTTGTCTGGGGGACATCTCGAAAAAAAAATTCTTGCAAGCAAGAATTTTTTTTCGACTGGAAAAAAGCCCTGCTTGCAGGACTTTTTTCCCCTAGATCTTTCCATCTTTTAATCTGGAAAATATGACGGAAAAAAGGAATCGAAGGAAAAAAACATTTTATTCGTTGTTTTTTGGAGCTATCAGCCTTTTTTTTTGCCTGCGCAACCTCGAGAAAAAAAAACGCGTGTCTTTTTTTTACCATTTATGGTATTCTTTTTTTTTACTATTTTATGGTCCGATGGTTTTCAATTTTTAAAAAAACTGCACTCAAAAAATTTTAAACAATTGAAATACGGTAAAAAAAGAATTGGAATTATAAAGAATTTAATCAATAAAATTTTGCCAAACTTTGAGTCAACAACGATCTAAAAAAAACTTTTAAATCAAGTCATAATTTTCGCCAAGTATAAATATTATGGCTTGTTTTTTTTAAAACCATTTATTTGTCTTAGGTTCTGCCCTTTTACTAAAGCCTTGTTTACAGTTTTTCAAACTTTCAATAATGTCTCGTTGACAAGGCAACCCTATATAATTCCGGGTTTTAGCTCATTTGAATAGGGCTAAAACCCGGAGCCAAAACATTAAAAATTATGGAAAAAAAAGGGATAAAACATAAAAATAAATTATGATTTCGGTATCCTGTTTAGACTCCAAATTTTTAAACCATAATAATTGGTATGGACGGTTTCAATTAATGCCGTTTAAAAATGGCGAAGGTTTAACTATTGCTAATGCATTACGACGTACATTATTGACTGAAAAATCAAACTATTTTATAAGTTGGGTTGATTTCTACAACGCCGAAATACCTTATTCAATATTAATAGGAATGTGAGAATCAATTTTTGATATTTTATTAAATTTAAAACAAATTGCGTTTACATCAGATCATTTTATTGATTCTAGTAATGGTTCTTCTCTTTTAAAAGCTTCCGTTATGAAAAAAATGAAGATAACTACTAAAAATAATAATACTAAAACGAGAATTGGGAACTTATTGTCAAATAAACCAAATATAAACACAATTAGTTTTGCCCTAAATACTGATTTGGAAAAAAATGGTGGACAAACTTTAAATTTTAATAAGATATCTATTTTTTCACGTTCATTTTTTTTTCATAATTTTATTCCTCAAGGATTATTATTACAATTTTATGATTGAGCGAATTCTTTAAAAGTTAATAGTGCAAATATAAATTGTAATATTGGCTATATTTGTGTAAAAGGGCCAACGATAATTACTGCAAAAGATATCAAGTTTCCAAAAGGATTTAAATGTATCGATCCAAATAAATATATTTTAACCTTGTCGGATGATGGAATTTTTTACCTATGATTTGCAATAACAAGCCGATTTTGAAAACCTAGTATTAATAATAGATCTTTGCAACTACCACAGAGAACTATTTTTTTTAAAAAACATGCTTTAAATATTACTAAAAACGATTCTTATTTTATACCCAATTTTGCAAATATATTTCATGATAATATCGAAAATTCATTAAATTATTCAAAAGAAAAAAAAAAAACTGAATTAGTTACTTCTCAAGTAAATTTACCATCTTTTAATTATAAACGACAAAGGGTTCAAGGTAAAAGAAAAAATCAATTCTTTTTTTTTTCTTTTTTTGAATCTTCTTCATTTTATTTTGCAAAGAACAAAGCTTTGAAAAACCAAAAAAATCAAATTAATATGTCGGTTGATGCCATTTCTTTATTGAAAAACGAAAAAACTGAATATTTAAAACCGACTACAATTACGACTAACATTGAAAAAACATGTTTTTTCAATTTAAACATTCAACATTATTATTATAAAAGTAGTGATTTTGATTGTTTTATGAATAATTTATTAAAAAAAAATAAATGATTTATTAATTCTTATAAACAAAATCAGTATTTTTCGGCCACATTATTAATACCAACTAGAGAAAAAAAAAAAGAAAAGGAAAAAAAAGATTTAGAAAAAATCTTTTTTTTTTTTTCACGTCAGTTTCTTCAGCCAAATCAATCAATAGAGAAAAGTCACATTTATTTATCTTTTTTGCTTTGAAATCAATGGATCCGTAATGATCTTGCATTTTCAAATTTTTTAGATTCATGAGATGATATCATGGTGCGGGTTAGTCAGATATATGATAAATATTAAATTTGAATTTTGCCAATTATTTATTTGTAAAGCCGTTTTTTTATTAAATAAGGTTTTTTTTTATTCAAACAAAATTTTTCCCAAGAACCTAATTTTTGATGGTAAAAAAATTAAATTGGAAATAAAATGCGGTAAACCTACCATTAAAAATATAAAAAAAAAGCTAGAAAAAAAGGAATCAAAGATGGACAAAAAAAAGAAATCTAGAAAAAGCAGCCATCGATTTTGCCGGCTATCGAATGATCCCATGCAATTTATTTCATGGGATCGCTGGGTAGGGATTCTAATCGATGGCTACTTTTACGACGGAAAAAAAAAATCAAAGATTGACAAAAAAAGGAATCGAAGATTCCTTTTTTTTTAGATTTTTTTTTTCCTTCGATTCTTTTTTTTTCGATTCCTTTTTTTCGACGGGAAAAATTAAAATTTTTCCCTAGATCTTTTCATATTTTAATATGGAAAGATTGAGCTTTTTGTTTCAAGGACCACTATTCACTTTTTTTTTCAAGGACCACTATTCACTTTTTTTTACCAAAAAATTGATTCTTTCTCTTGTTCTTTGTATTTAATTGAGAAGAGAAAATTGACATGTCAATTTTTTTCTTCGCTCTCCGCAATTTTATTTAAATCGCGGAGCGTCGTTTATCCACATTTCTTTTTTCCAAGTCTTTTTTTTAATTAATTTCTTTTCATCTTATCTATTTATTTTCATTATCTTTAAAAAAATGTAGGATGAATAACAATAATTTAAAGATCGCGGTCATTAATTTCTTAAGTAGTTGTATTAGCATAAAAAACCTAGAAAAGTAATTAAGGCCTTATTATTTTTTTTAATTTATTTATTTTACCCTTATTAAAAAAAACGAATCGCGTGTCCTTACATATTTAAAATTATCACGTACTGTGTTTTTTGATTTTTATCGTTTATACTTTTAAAAAGGTAAAACGAGGGTTTCGAATATTTATATGGTCGAGACCCGTCGGAAAAAAATTTCAAAAATGAAAAAACGAAAATGTTCCTCATTGATTTTTCCTTCGTACGTAAGGGTTCGCAATTTATTGTGGGTCTATAATTCTTTTCGCTTTTCGCCTTTCTACCAAAATTTTCAATTTTGGTAGAAAGGCTTTAACAAAAAAACGCATTGAAACCCACAATTTAGCATTGATCAATTTGGATAAAAAAAAGAATATTGAATAAATCATAAAAATTTGGAATTTCTTCAATATTTTTTTATACAGAGGAATATAAAAATTGACTGGTAAAGGTCAAAGAGCCAATCTCTAAACTAATTAAACAACTAATTTAAAACTATGTCGAGGACTATTTTTTAGCCTTAACGGATCATCAATTTTATAAAACGTTACTAACATTTTTTTGTAAAAAAATGCTTTTTTCCTTTTGTACAAAGTCAAGCCTTGTTAATAAAAAAAAAATGACAAATAAAAAAAATTTTAGAAATAAAAAAGGACCTAAAAAATTATTTTGATTTCGGTCGGAGTTCACCATGATATCCCGAACCGTAAGAAAAAAAATCGATACTATATATTTCGATTTTTTATTTGACGGAAAAAGAATCCCTGCTTGCAGTAATTATTTTTCCCTCGCAAAAAAAAATCTCGATCTTTCCATCTTTTAATATGGAAAGATTGACGGAAAAACGAAATCGCTATGCGATTTCGTTTTTCCTAGAAAAAAAGGAATCGAAGGAAAAAAAAAATCGAAGATTTTTCTGTCGTAAAAGTATCGATAGGAAAAAAGTAATCGAAGATTACTTTTTTCCTATGGATGCTTTTTCTAGATTCCTTTTTTCCTATGGTGCAGATAATATCGAAAAAAACATAACTATAAGGTTTAATGAGTCAAAGGTTTTCTCTCAAAAAAATTTTCCTCAAAATATTTTAACTACAATAGTAATATAAACAACAATCACGGTCTTAAATATTATTTTTAATGTGATCTTAGCATGAGACGGAAGTAAACACCTAAACCACATTTATTTATCAATTCATTTTGATTTACAAAACGAAGCTAAAAAAATTAGGTATAACAAGGCGATAAATTTTATAAATAGGATATTTTTGAGTTTCTTTAACTTTTCATACGTAAAGCTGCTTTCAGATAATTGCGGTTTGATCTAGATTGTTTAACATAGTCTTGATGTGTTAAACCTTTACCAATTATTTAGTCAAGAGCAAAAATTATTTCCACCACCTTTTTCATAATAATCCCCATAATCATAATAAAAAAAGCACGCCATCCGTTTTTTAATAAAATGGAAAGCCCTTACAAACATAGAACACCCCAGAACCACTTTTTAATTTCGCCATCGGTTTGTTTCTCTCTTTGTCTAAAATTCGGGTTTTTGGGTCCATCAGAAAGATATGAGGGCGCCGTATTTTTCAAGAAAATAAACTATAAAATTGACCGGTGACTCGATATCATTTTTAATAGTATCGGATCATTCGATTATCATTTAATTTTATAAAAAAGCTTTGACAAGTCAAAGCGAGGGAAAATCCTTGCAAGCAAGGATTTTCCCGTCGAAAAAAAATTTTTGCTTGCAAGGATTTTTTTTTGCTTTTCTTCCTATACATCTCAAGTCGAAGGAAAAAAAATCTGGATTTGAAAAAAAGAACGCCGATTAATTTTTTTGGAAAATTCTAGGAAAAAAAGCCCTGCGTGCAGAAATTCTTTTCCCGCCGAAAAAAAGGAATCGAAAAAAAAAGAATCGAAGATTTTTTTTTTTGTCCATCTTTGATTCCTTTTTTTCGAGCATTTTTTTATCAAATTTATTTTGATCTCTTTAAACTTATAAGGACAAATGAAGAGATCTAACGTTCTCGTAATCAATTGAAACTTGGTTACGTAGTTCGATAGGTTCTTATTTTTAATTTTGATTAAGACGACTTAATCAGAAAAAAAGTAAGCTTTCATGGAGTCTCCGTGTTTTTTGCTCTAAAATCAGCAAAGCTTTTCCCTCAATTTTTAAAATAATAAAACAAAAGCTAAAAAGCGAAAACCGTAATAAGTATTTTGTCGGTAATTTTTTTATCATTTCTACCAGAAACATCGTTAAAAAAGTGGACAAGTTCCTTTAAAAACACATGATTTTAAGTTTATTTTCATGGAAAATGCGCGTAAAAAACAACGAGAAAAAGGATGAAGTACAAAAATGTGTGGGGACAAAGGAAAATATATCTGTTTTAATAATATCCTATAGATAATAATGATACATATCTTAACTAACCAGACTGACTAAAATATGAAAACCACTTTGGTGGTAAAAAAAAGCAATTATTTTTTCATTCGTATTTTGGCTAGAAGAAGTCCAAAATTAAACTAATGAAATTAGCTATTTGGAGCGGACTAGTCGTAAAAAAAAAACATCCAAATACTCTGTTAAAAATTACTTTCTTTTTTTTTAAGAAAAACGAAATTGCTATGCAATTTCGTTTTTCCGTCAATCTTTCCATCTTAAAAGCTGGAAAGATTTAGCTTTGATATTTTAAAAAAAGATAAATTTTAATTTTACTAATCTTAGGTGTTTAACTAATAAATTTTATTCTCTAGCGTTTTTTGAAAAAAATTTGTGACTCAAGTAGTATAAAAATGGTCAACTTTGACAAAAACGCTTTCAACTGGCTTTTTTATATAATACTACCTCTTCACTTTTTTTATAGAATCGATAAATTATTTGTCATGGATCTGTAAAAATTCCAACATCATTTTTTTTACAAATTAAAAGAGAGAAAGAAGGGTCCTTTTCGTTTGAGGAGAGAAAAAAATTGAGGGTTTCCAAAGCGACCAAAAAAAGCTAGAAAAAAAGGAATCGAAAAAAAAAGAATCGAAGGAAAAAAAAAATCTTTGATTTTTTTTTTCCGTCGTAAAAGTAGCCATCGATTTTGCCGGCGATCCCATGAAATAAATTGCATGGGATCATTCGATAGCCGGCAAAATCGATGGCTGCTTTTTCTAGATTCTTTTTTTTGTCCATCTTTGATTCCTTTTTTTCGACGGGAAAAATTAAAATTTTCCCCTAGATCTTTCTATCTTTTAAGATGGAAAGATTGACGGAAAAAAGAAATCTAAAAAAAAAAGAATCGAAGATTCTTTTTTTTTGTCAATCTTTGATTTCTTTTTTTCGACGGGAAAAGAAGCCTTGCTTGCATAGCTTTTTTTCCCCTAGTCATTTTTTTCCCTTGTTTTTCAATTGCGACCCCTAACGTTCTCTCTAAATCAAAAAATTGGGAGATTCTTTCATTTTTTTTATTGATTTATCTTATTACCAAAGAAAAAACGAGAAAGACCACCATTTTTCAATAAGAGGAGCTTATACTCAATTTTATAATCGAGTAAATGCTTTTAATCGAGCTCCACCAATTATTTAGAATTGACGGAGCCACTTTTTACAAAAAAGAAAAATAGCGGTCCCCTACAGACATCCAAATTAATTTGGATGTTCTGATCCCTGCTCGCACGGATACTTTTTTCCTATGGTGAGGATAACATCTATTTCTGGGTATTTGATGTCTTCAATTTAATAAAATTAAAGAAACAATTTTAACGCGTACGGTGAGATTAATTATTTATCAGTACTAAAATTATTTTTATAAAGCCGTATGATACAAAAATATCAAATACGGATTGAGAACAAGCCGGAAATATTGATGGCGTAGCTTAGTTTCATAAATTAAAAACTTACTTATATAATCCAATAAATCGTCAAGTTAACGCTTACAATCAAGCTATCCCCCTAAAACTTTTAATTTTAGCTGCACAACCAAAAAATTTACAATTACTTAGTTTTTCGACAGAAAAAATTGGCTTCTTTAATTTTAATAAAGAAGGTCTTTGATTAAAAAAAAAACAAAATTTTACACCAGAACACTTTGAAAATATATTAAAAAATAAAAAAATTTGGCAAAAATTAAAAAATATCCAAAAAATATGATTTACTAATTTACCTTCTGGCGTTTCTGATAGTTATTTGTCAAATCAGTATCGAATGGAAAACCAAAGGAATGAACAGCAGGGAAGATATCAGAAAGAGGAATATGAAGAAATTAATAATAATGATAATACCATAAGCGAAACAAAAAATAAAAAAATTAGTCGAGCAAAAAAAATTTTAACTTTTTCCAATAAGTCCCGGCAATTTATTGCTGGGACTCTTATATTTCCCTTGACGACAAAAGAGGAATGAAAAAGACAAAAATTTAGAAAGTATAATTTAAACCAATTGGGCAATCGAATTGCTTTTTTTGTTAATTTATGCTTTTTTATTGAAATCTGACCCTGGTTTATTCAAATAGAAAACAACCAATTTTTTATAAGGAAGGCGCAAGCGGCATTTTATTTTAGGTTAAAAAATATATTTAGGTGTTTTATTAAAAATAAAAATTTTTTAACTAATAATATTTTTACAGAAAACTTAGAAGAATCTTATGATAAAATTTCATGAAAAAAATTTATGATAAATCTGTGCAATAACAACAATACCAAATTATTGTCAAGCAAATACTTTTATATTCGTTGGAAACCACAAATTTCAAGTATAATTCCTATTGAAAAAACTAAAGATAAATCTTTTTTTTCTTTTTTTAGTAAATTTTTTCTTTTTCAACTTTTTGTTTTTCCATCTACATTCAATTTGTGAATAAAAATATCAGAAAAAGAATTTCGGCTTGCCGAAATTCTTTTTCCTTATCTTTGTTTTATTTTTTTATCACCCTCATATATTTTAAATTTAAAAAAAAAAGAAAGCCCACGCTTTTTACTCGCAGGCACAAATTTAAACCAGAGGTCCATTATTGAAAAAAGACAATTAGATGGAACATTCCATCTAATTTTTTCAAAAAAATCGGAAATGTCTCATTCAATTTCTTTTTTTTATAATAAATTAATGTTTATTCATTTTGGAGAACCTTCTTTTTTATTTATGCCCCAGGGGCAAAAAGAAACAACAATTGATGCTGGTCTAGAACCCTATTTTTATAAAAATTTGACAAATTGATGATATATAGCATCTAATATTACATCCAGTTATATTAACATTGAACCAATCTTTAATTTTTTAAAACAATCCGTTTTTTTTCAAAAAAATCAAGTAATTTTTTTACGTAAATTGAATACAAATCCTTTACTTATTTCCGACTCTTTTAATTGATGGAAGAAGGATAAAAATAATAATATTCTAAAGACACACGAATTTTTCAAATACGTACAATTTAAAATAAGCGAAAAAAATTCTATATGTAAGGACAAAGTGTATGGAGGCCCACCATTTTTTATTGCAGGACCCCAGGAGCACAATAAGCTTGACGATTTTTCAAACCGCGAGATTATAATACCTGTCCAACATACTCTGTCCATAAATAAACCGGGTACTCATTCTTTATGAGATTATGTAAAATATAAAAAAAGACCAAAATGAAAGGAATGAATTTATCTTTTTCCAACGCTTCCATTATTTGAAATGATAGAATTTAATGACAAAAATAAAAAAAAAAATTTATGAAATATTTTACAATTTTCCAAATTTGTAATCGGTCATCAATATAAAAAAAAAAGAGCATCTTCAAAAAAAAACGTGATAAAAATAAATGATTCCATCATCTATTTTTATTCTCGGTATAATTACCCATTGAAATTTGTTATTTTTAAAAATTATTTTTATTCTCCCACAACTTGAAAGCAAAATATTCCTTCTTTCTATTGTTCTCCTTTTCCTGAGAACCTTTTAAACAAAATCTCGACATTATTTTTTCCTTCTTTATCGTGTTCTTCCATTATGACAAACAAAGATTGTCAAAAAACAAACGATCGACGATTTAAAAAGGCTGAAAACCTAAATGAACCTACAACAATTATTTTAGATCCTTATTTTTTTCCTAAATCTTTATTAACAAAAATTAAATCGATTTCTGTAGGTACGTTTGGTCAAGTGAGGCAAAACTCAAAATTGGAAGAATCGCCGGACAAGCTTTGAAAAGTCCAAGATTCACTCTTCACGGTTGGACCTCGTCCTTTGAAAAAGGACGAGGTTCTAAGCTATTACGCGGACGAATCGCGAAAAAAACAAAGTCCATCAATCTATTCAAAGAATAAAAAATTGGTTTTTCTGTCTGAAAACTTAAAAAATAGTACCATAGAACAAGCGCAAAAACCAGAGCTTTTCCAAGAATCTTTCAAAATTTATACCAATTTTATTTCTTTTTTTGGTCCTTCATTTCATTTACCTCTAGATTCAGTATTACGTCGTCCCGAAAAAGATGAAAAGGAAAACGAGGAAAAAAAAGTAAATGAACTAAAAACTCAAAATACCTATTTAATCGGTCGACTCAAAAAAAACATTAAATCTAAACAATTTTTTTCAATCGAAACACCTTGATTTAATCACTGAAGAAATACCCTAAATTCTGATACTTTTTGGAATGAATTTATTTTTTCAATCGAAAAAATAAATTTTCGAAATCCCAATTTTAGTGTAATTTCTTCTTTCTTTTTTTCAAAGAGGGCGCAAGCGGCATTTTTTTTTCCAATCGAGTCTTTTTTGCCGGTTATTAACTCTTTTCATCCATGAAAAAAAGTTTATATTGACAATTTTTCGGCGGTTCCGTCGGTTGAACAAGGCGGCGATGCAATTAAATTTAATAGTTCATGGCACCATTTATACCAAATCGGTTCTTCGAATTGCCAAGAGAGCCAAACCATATTTAATTTAGGAAAAAAGGCTGATGAACTCAATGGAACCATTTTTTTTCCTTTTAAAAATTATAAACCAATTTTTTCTGATCGGAATATTTTCCATGAATATAAAGAAATTTTTTTTTGAGAATTCACATCTTCGACTTTTCCTTGAATATTTTCATTACATAACTGATTTCTACCTTTTTTTTTTCTATCTAGTGTTCCTTCAAATAATCTTTTTTTCGGCCCCAGGGGCATAAAAAAAGTAAACTCTTCTGTTAGTATTAATGATGTAAATTTTTTTTTATTTTCTTTTTTTTATTTTGATAACCAAGAAATGAAAAAAAAAAACAAAAAAATTGGAAAAATACGCATATTAGAACAGTGTAAAAATTTTGAGTTAAAAAAAGAAAAGGGAAGGCCAAAAATAAAAAATGTTTTTATACCTTTTTTAGAGAATTTATGATTTTTTAACCCATGAATTTGCCAAAAATACCAAAAAAATACATATTTATCCGGTTTTTTGACAAAAAAACCTATCATATCGTCTATTTTCAATGGAAGAAATTCATCCAAGATAATTGAAAAAGAAAAATGATTATTTTATAAAAAAGAAATGCTTATTTGAGATATTCCGCAAATTTTGTCCAAAACATCAGATTACTGACAAACTCCATGGTGAGATTATCAGGTAAGCCCTCAATTTTCGGAACGCAATTTGAAATTCAAAAAAAAAGATCATTTTACAACTAAAAACAACTATTTAGACAAAAAATATGTAAACAATAATCATCAATTTATATGATTTGGTCATTGTAAATCTGGTATTTCGTATCTTTCACATTTTCCATATAATGTTTTTAATTTTGAATTTAAAGAAAATTTTTTTTATTTTTTTTGTAATCACCAAATCAATTTATTAAAACCTTCTTTAACAATTAAAAATTCACCCCCTTTAATAATAAAAAAATCATTAATCAATGATTGGAAATCAACTAAAAAATTTATTCCGGCGGATCGATCACAATTTAAAAATGTTTTTTGAAATTGCCCTAACATTTTTAAATTGCAAATTGGTTATTTAAAAATGTTCGACTATTTTACATGATCCTATACACTTAATATATCTAATTTATTTGATAAATCATCTTATTTAGTTCTTCGTAAAAATTGGCAAAATTCTATCAATCCGCTAGTTATTCCAAACGATATTTTGACAAGTCAACACTTTCCATCACATTCTTCCAATTTGGAATTAAATTCCGAAGCGACCCATCATCGAGACGAAAACAATCATTTTCATAACATTCATCAAAAATTTGATTTTTCCAATAATCGTATAAAACCAGAAATATGATGAAAAATTAACGTAATTAATTCTAATTGAATAAAAGAATATAGGGAAAAAGGAATCGAAGATGGACAAAAAAAAGAAATCTTCGATTCTTTTTTTTTCGATTCCTTTTTTCCGTCAATCTTTCCATATTTTAATATGGAAAGATCTAGGGGAAAAGAAGCTTTGCAAGCAGGGCTTCTTTTCCCGTCGAAAAAAAAATCAAAGATTTTTTTTTCTAGTTTTTTTTTAAACCCAGTTCGGGTTTCTTTATGAGACACGATCAAACCTTACTTTTTTTCTGATATATTAACAAGAGAAAAAAAAAAATATCTGCCATTTTTTAATTTTTTGGGATTACCAACAATTTGAAGACTAGATTTTATTAAAAAACATTTAGGGGTAAACAAAAATAATAATCTATTATCCCCACTTTTACTTAAACGAATGCGATTTTTTAAAAAAAACTTTTCAGCATTAAACATTAAATCTCAATTGAACAATTTTCCTTTATCTTCCTTATCGCAAAAAAAAAGAAAAGTAAATTATCTTAATAAATCTGATTCTCTTTCTTTTTCTTTTGTGCAAAAAAGCTTTGATAAGTCATTAGTTCCTTTTCCTTATCTATTGAACAAAAAAAATGATTTTTCACGGGTTTATCAAAACAATGCTTTTTCGACTCTATTTTTTCCTTTAGGAGAAAGGGGTAAAATAAAAAAAGATTTGACTCATTTAAATATTTTTTTTTCGATTGAAAAATTAGTTAATAATAATTTTTTATGGAATTCTAAAAAAATTTTATTTCAAATTATCACTAATTCTGTGTTTAATTTAGTTTCCAATTGACAATCTCAAATTATTGCATCAAAATCCATTTTAATTTGATCCGACAAAAAAAATCAAAAACTCCAAAATTTAACACCTCCCGTCAACTTGATCAACTTAACTTCTAAATTTTTTATTGATGCTATTTTATTTCCTCTGTATATACTTCAAACTCCTTACATACCACAAATAGCAAAGACAATTTGTGATGAAAAAAAAAACATAAAGCGTTGTTTTATTTTTCGACCAAACTTATCCTTTTTCTCCCTAAACGGGGAAGACGTAAAAAAAGAAATCAACGATTTATCGTTGATTTCTTTTACAACTTGATTTTTCCCCCCTTCTCTTTTTAAATTTTCCTCGTCCTTCCAAAGTCAAAACAAAAAACACATAAAGGGAAATACAAGAGATAAGAATTCGCATGTTACTTCGTTTTTTTCCAATGATTTTTATGCAAAAATTGATGAGAGATATAAAAATTTCCCTAATTCATGATCTTTTTCAGATAGAATAATTGATGGTAAAAAGAAATATATTATATATTTAAAAAGCTTTTTTCCAAGTTTTTTTTATTCAAAAAAAAAATCATTTTTTGCCAAGCAGCAAAAAATGATTTTTTTTCGTATTTCTAAAAATTGTACTCCTAATTATTTGAAAAGTTTTCCTGTTGGAGAGCATTCTTTCTTTATTGGAAAAAAATACAAGTATCAAAAAAAAGAGGAAGAAAAAAAAGAGTTCTCTTTTTTTTCCGATGGGAAAATCCTTGCAAGCAAGAATTTTTCCTTGCTCTTCCCATTTTTAAATAGAAAGAGCGCGACGGTAAGCTTTGATTTATCAAAGCTTACCTCGAACGAAGAAATTTTCGGTCTTGTCCCAAAATTTGTGCCCCATGTAAAATATAATTCAAGCCAGGTTAGTAACGATAAATGGTCGCGCCCTAAAGGAAATAAACCCAGGACAAAAAAATCTATTAATTTTGCGGGCCCAGAGGAGAAAAAAAAAATCAAAGGAGGGAATCAATTTCAGGAAATTGAGGACATCGAAAACCCCGAAAACCAATTATTTGGTTCTGGGGACCATCAAAAAGAGATGAGGATCTCATCTCTTTCGCAAATTTATTTTGATGTACGTCAAGGCTCGCCATTTAATCAATGGCGCGCTCCCTCGTCTCGTCAGCATCAAAAAGCGTCTTTTTTCCAACAAATCTCTTTAATTGATGAAGAGAATCCTTATTTTTGCTTTCAAATTAAAAAAGCGTCTTGATTATGATTTACAAAATCTTTTTTAAAAAAAGAAACAAAAATTAGAGTTTTTACTTTTTTAATTGATCAAAATAAAAGGGAAAAAAAATTCGAGGAAAAAGAAACCAATAAAATGCATCCTCAAATACCGTCCTCAAAAACAACTATAAAACATTTTTGGAAGATTTCGAATCGATATTTATTAAAAAATTGTCGAATACCTATAAATCCTATTTTAAAAGGTAAAAAGTTTTTAAAAAAAATTAACGGAAGCGAAAAAAGTATTCTAAATATTTGGTCTTTACCTCATTTATATTTAGCCTCACAAAGAACTAAATCAAATGTATCTTCTCAATTTAGAACTCGCTTTATGGCTTCTCCAGAGTTTGACAATAAAAAAACGCTTTTTGATCCTTTTCGTCTTTCCCGTTTCGACGTAGGAGGAACGGGAAAGACTAATAAAAATTCGTTTTCTTCTGCCTGGCAAGATGATAATATCCAAAAAAAAAATTGGAAGATGTCCTCCAGACATCTTCGTTCTTTCTCTAATACATTAATTTATGTAGTTTCTACTATCTCAGATACGTTTTTTCAAAATTATTTTTTTCATGACTCAACTTTTAGTTGAATTTTTTCTCCTTATTCGTCTTTGCAAACAATTCCTCCTTTTATTTCAAAAAACATTCCTTATTCTAGTAATGATAATTTATCTGATGAAAAAAGTAATTTGGATCATACTATTGAAAAACCCATTAATAAAAAAAATTATGGGGATAATTCGACCCATTTTGGTAAATTGATTTTAGGTAAAATATATAATAAACACAATAAAGAGAAAATCGCTGAATCAGAAATTGATATTGAAACAAAGACGATTACTAATTTTGTACCGTTAAAAAATATAAGCTTGGATATTCCTAGTCAAATTAAAGCGCAATCACAACCATTTAATTTTCCTCATGACAATCGAATGATTAATAAAACAAAAGTAATTCGTTTTAATAATCCGTTAGCACTCCGGATTACTCAACAAAAAAGAAAACAATTAGCGATTTCAAGCTTTTTTCCTTTTGATGCATTAAACACAAACGAATTTAAAATACTTTTAAGAAAACTAGGTTTAACAAAAGATACCAAAATATTTTCTTTTTTTACAACCGAATTATTTAAAAATAACCAATTTGCTTTTCAATCTTCAAACTTTTCGTCTTTCCCTTTTTTACAAAGTACGGACGGGATATATTTGGAAGAAATATGAAGATTAGCTCCAAAATCAAATCCATATTTTCGTTTTGCCTTTCCACCTAAATTTCCTATTTGGATGGGCAAGCTTAAGAATAATTCTTTAGACAATTTATTCAATTTATACCAATTAGCTTTTAAAAATAATTCGTTGTATAACAAAAAAAATACCATGTATATTGCAACGTTACGATATTTTAATATAAATGATAATTTATATTTAGTTCATAAAATTAATTATAGTGTTGAAGTGCGGGTTGGTAGTATATAATAAAGTAAAAGTGGGCCAATATAAGCTTAAAAGCCAATCTCTTCGTCAAGACAACTAACAATCAAATATAAAAAAAAGATCGGAAAAAAAATTGCTTCGAAATTTTTTTTCCGTCGGGGCCCGCTTTGCGGGCCCCTGGGTTTCGATCAAAAAAAAATAGATTAAGCATATATCATATTTTTTCACATCAAGTCTGAAAATGGATTAAAATTCTCAATCCGTCTTTTTTTTCTGCCCCTGGGGCCGAGAAACTAAAACTAAACTACAAAATAATTTATTTATTCAAAATAATATGTTGATTTTGGGTAATTATGCACGAAAGTAAATGAATTCTATACGAACCATTTGATAATTATAAAAATCAATATTTTATAGTGGATAATAGATATGCTATCAAAAAAATTTACGACAAGTTTTAACCAAACTTGCACAGTAGGGCTAGTAAAATTTTTAATATATATTAAGTATCATAATAAGGATCCAAAATTAATGCTCGCGGTGATGAAAAAAGATAAATTAAGACAAAAAATAAAGGGCACGAAATTTATCGTTTTTAATTTCGAACATTAGATAACTTATAAAATAGGTAGGCAAAAACTGATTGCTAGATCCTCATCTTTTTTCTAAAGAAATTCAAGGTTTTTTATCATGCCCCTGGGGCATGATAAAAAAACCGTTGTAAAAGAAAAAAATAAAATCTTTTTTCGACGGTCTACGGAATCAATTATTTGATTCCTGGGGTTCTAGATATTTATAATCCCCCCGCTCCCTTATTTTAAATCGTCGAACTAAAGTCCCTAGTAATAATTTTTAATTGTTACCAAAAACGGTTAAAAAAAACATTGAGCCCGCTAATATAAAAATGACGGGCCTCAAAGGACATCAAAATGCAGGAAAAAAATTTTATTTTTTTCCTGCATTTATTTTGATGTTTTCTTTCATTTGTTAAAAAAGGAGTGTTTCAGGAGCCCGTCATTTTTATTTGCGAGCCCATAAATTAAAAAAAGCGGAACGTTTATTATAGGGTCTAAACAAATATCTAGGGAAAAAGAAGCCCTGCTTGCAGGGCTTCTTTTCCCGCCGAAAAAAAGGAATCTTTGATTCCTTTTTTTCTAAATTTATTTGCATTTCTTTATCTTTCCTTGCAAAAATTTTTCGACGGGAAAAGAAGCTCTGCTTGCAGAGCTTCTTTTCCCCTAGGTCATTTTCTTGCCTTCGTTTTCTTCCAAGATTTTAAATTTTTTGATGAGAAAAGTTTGATACTCTAGTCCTTATCCGACAATTTTTTTGGGTACGGTGATAATAGCATGAGAATAAAGCGAATATTTTATTTTTAATAAATAAAATATTCGCGAGGCGTTAACACAAATAGGAAAATCTTTAAGAATCCCTGGACTATACAGGTCTAAATTGTTTGTAACTAAAACGGCAAATCAAATAATTCTAATAATTTTCAACTAGTGAAGAACTTTTATATATTTGATGGGAAATTTATAGATCATCTAGTTATAAATAAATATTATTCATAAATTAATATATAGATGTCCTAAGGTATTACATGTATACAAAACCAATCAGACTGGCTAAGGTAAACTATCAATCGAATGATTGAAATAAAACTAAAGTTAAACTAACATTTTAAAACAGAAGCGGTCTGTAATCAATTTAACTAAGGTTCAATCGAGAAGGCGGACTAGTCATAATTAAAGCTATTTTTTAAATACAGTTATATAAAAATAATTTATTATTCATAATTATCTTTATAGACGTCGCGTTTTTAATTATTTTTTTTTCCAATGACCATTTTACGCCCACGTCGTTTTTGTGACCAGATCTGATCTGGTCACAAAAACGACAGGGGCAGATGGAAAATAAAGAATTTAACAAAAAAATGCTCACAAGTATATCAATATATATAATTGCTTTATGTAAAGCAGCACCACTAATTCTTAATAATTGGTGACGTATTAAGAAGATTGTTTAAGTGTCCAACCAAAATCCTTTTAGTTTTAACATTTTGATATAAAGCCGTATAATATAAAAATATTAATTACGGTTTGAGAACGAGTCGTAAAAAAGATAGCGGCTTAGTTTCATAATATCGACGATACGTTTAGGGAAAAAAAAAATCGGGTTAGTATAAATAGAAATTTACGATCTATATATGAACCTTCGATTCCTTCTAGTAAATCAAATTTTCCTAAAAAAAATTGAGGTATTAACAAAACGATTATAAGTAAAGGTGATCCTATTTTAAATTGAACAATTAAAAACAAAAAAATCAATAATTTTTTTCGTGTTATTAACAATTCTCCTGTTTCAGCTTGAAATACTTTTAGTATGTCTCCTTTTTCGTTACAATTTCCTCTTTCGCTTACTCTTCTTTGATCTTCTTATATCGTGAATAAAGATAAAAAAATAGAGCTTTTAAGAAAAAAAGAGAGGGTGCGGGTGGTTATGGTATAGTAATAAATAAAACGGCGCATAAAAGCCAAATAGCTACTCTTTTCCCTTGTAGAAATATTAATAAAATTATCGCATTAAAAGACTAAAACGACAACAAAACTCTTAAATTGTAAAATTTTTTGTTATAACGATTTTTTGCAAATCGACGGTTATTTTCAAAAATTCGCTTAAGCAAACATTATTTAACACCATTTTTTTTTTATAAAAAAAAATGTCCATATATTAAATGAAATTTGTAATAAATTGCCACAAAATAATCTTTACATGCATGGATAATCCTTTAAAGAAATTGTAGCATGAGATTAACGTGAACAAAAATTAAAAAATTTTAAGTATCGCGAGGCGAAATTATAAATAGGATATGGTTGAATTCTTGTAACTTTTTACCAGTAACATTGCTTCCGTAGAATTGCAATGCAATCTAAATTGTTTGCACAAATCCTCTTTGTGTAAATTTTTGTCAATTTAGTCAAGAGCAAAAACTATGAGGACACCGAAATAAATTTCGGTGTCCGTCGGGACCCAAAGCCATTGAAAATGGTTTTGGGTCCCCCCTCTTTTCTCAATAAAATAATTATTCACAACTAATTTAGACAAAAAATTGCCGGGATTCTTGTTTTCGGTCTAATAAAAAACCTCACCGAGCCCAATTTATAATTTATAAATAAATTATAAATTGGGTCCAAGAATATTTTTTATTGTCCATTACGTTTTACCATCAATTTTCATTTTTATTGATTTATTTAAATAAAACTACAATTTGAAATAAAGCTTTTTACGTACATTAGGCTCTTTAAGTTATAAATAATTTGAAAAAAAAAGCTCTTCCATCAATTTTTTTCTCTATTAGAATGAATAAATACCTACCCACTTATTAAATTATTCCATAAAATAATGCATTTAATTAAATCATTTAATAAGGATTCTAACAGGGTATAAAACAAGGTAAAACTTAATGACCGGGGTCCTTTTTTTCGCAATGTTTTTCTACCCCAGGCCTGGCACGAACTAATTCCGAGGGAGGAAAAAATATACCTAAGATTCTTCAAGGTTTTTTAACATGCCCCTGGGGCTTAAAAAAAAAAGAATCGGGTTTCGCTGAATCCATTAACGCCTTCAAACCAAGGATTTTTACCAAAAAAAATGGCGGGCCCCAACAGATGTTTTCATCTTTGGCAAGAATTGTTTTTAACGTTAGGGCCCATAATTTTTTAAAAGCAATAAATTTGGACGGCAACAAAGGACGAAGTCATCTCTTTAAAAAATGTCTAAGTCCCGTTGTAAAGCAATTTTATTTATGTAATTGCTTTTAACCAAAACCATTGTGAATAATTGTACCTCATTCTAGTATTATCACTGTTCAAATTGATATCTTTTAATAAAAAACTGATTACAGGTTTCAATAATTCTTGTTTATTTTTTGTTAAATATGTTGGAAATAAGTTGTTTTTTACTAATAAGAAGGAGATACAACAAAATTTTTTATTTTAATATGAAAAGAAAATAAAAAATAAATATAATCATCAAAAAATGTCCTATAAATTAATTATCTATACTTTAAACAACCAAACTAGCTAAAATTTAAAAATTTCTTCGGTAATGACGAAAACATAATTTTGCAATTTTTAGATTCGCAAGAAGAGGTTCATAATTAAACTAATTAAATTAACGTTTTAAGGTGGACTAGTCGTGAAATAGAACACCCTGATCTAATACACTATGGTTATTTATAGCTTTGATATTGTAAAAATTAAAAAAACGTCTTTATCAGTTTGTTTATTTTATTTTTAAAAAATTTTAAAAATCGATTTATTAAAGGTCATAATTTTTTTTTTTCCTACAATTTAAGCATTTGTTTAAATTATAGCATTAAAACAATGCAATCCATTAAAAATAATGGCAGGCGTTTTCTTTTTTTTTGCCAAAAGGTTAAGAAGATCAGAGTTCTAGCAATAAATTATCATAACTTATGTTTTTTACTGAAAAGGATTACTAGTAAAAAATCTAAATAGCCGTGGTATCATGAGAAAAAATATCAAATTTTTTTCCCGATTTCTTTTTATCTATTTTTACCATCGAAAAAAAAAAAGAATGGATAGGAAAAAAAATCGAAAGGAGGAAAGGAGGAACCGCTATTTATAAAATACTTTCCCGACGGCAACAAAAAGCCTTGCAAGGCTTTTTGTTGCCTTTTTTCTTCCCTTCGATTTTGGAAGAATGACGCATTCTCTCGTTTTAGAAAATAGAATGTTCTCAATTTTTTTTATCCTAACATAAAATAAATATAAGTTTTATGCCGATTTAATAATAAATTTTTCGGTATCTAAAGCTATAAAACTTAAACAGTTGATTGAACGTTTTTTTCCGTCGATCTTTCCATATGCCTCTGGGGCGCCCCAGGGACATATGGAAAGATCTCGATTGTATCATCACCATAGGAAAAAAGTAATCTAGAAAAAAAGGAATCGAAAAAAAAAGAATCTTCGATTCTTTTTTTTGTCCATCTTTGATTCCTAATTTTGCCGGTTATCGAATGATACCATAATCTCGCTCCCTTTTGTTTAAGGATAAATGGGCATAATGCGTTTATTTTGATTTTCAGAAAATCAAAATAAACGCATTATGCCCATTTATCCTTAAAAAAGTTATGTGATGGTATCGCCGGCAAAATGGTTGGTAATAATACAATTGACGGTTTTTTACCATTTTAAGATATGGTAAAAATTTTATCTTTTTTTATCAAGAAGACAATTTTTAAAAAAGATTTTTTGTTTAATTTTTATATTTAAAATTAAATTTTACAGTAAAAAAGCGGCTCCGCTAATCATAATTGGTGGAGCCCAACGAGGATCGTTGACTAGTAATCTTGTCAACGATCCTCTGGTTAAAATAAATAATGTTGGTTAAATCATAATTTCGATACATAGCCTTATGATGTAAAATTATCAAGTAAGGTTTATGAACAAGTCGTTTTCTCCACAAATAACGGCTTAGTTTCATAGTAGTTCTACTAAAAATATTTTTCTTCCTTTTTCTTTGTCAAAAGAAGACGAAAAGGCAAGAACTAATCTTAAACAAAATGAATGTATTCAAATTGATATTTGGACTAATGGTTCGTTAAGTCCTAGACAGTCATTATTTAACGCTTTTAAAAAATTATTTGAAATTTTTTATAATTTCAGTAATTATAGTTGAATTAAGCCAATTAGTTTTTAAAATTTTCTATTTTAATACCAATAAAAAATTGATTCACTATAAAATCAAAATTTTTTCATTCTATTTTTTTTCTTGACCGTAAAATAAATTTATTCAGGATTTTTGATTAACCGACGAAAAAAAATTACAATTTTTTAAAATCCTACGGAAAATAAAGAAAAAAAAGAGCATTATAAAATTTAAGAAAATAGCCGTCTATTACACTATACTCGTGTAAAATCGCCGTTACTTGTTTGATCAAAAAGTTATTTTTTGATCCAAAAAGCTAAAATAATTAGCCAACTGGCGCACTTTTAATGATGTAAAATTTGCGTAGCCATACGGGAATAGTTAACTAATCAACTATTGTTACAAATTCAAAAATCGCCGCAGTTCTATGGTTTTAAAGCGAAAAGAATTGGAAACCCGTAATTTTTTTTAATTGCGAGCCTCGACATTCTCCTCAAATCTTTTATTTGGGGATATCCTTTCATAAATGAAATAAAATTCGTTTCCGACAAAAAAATTCTTATTTGAAAGAATTTTTTTTGCTTATTATTCCCAAATCGAGATAGTATGACAAAAGAGTAATTGACTCTCTTGTGACAAAATCTAGATCTTTCCATATTAAAATATGGAAAGATTGACGGAAAAAAAGAATCTTCGATTCTTTTTTTCCTAGAAAAAAAAATCTCGATCTTTCCATATTAAAATATGGAAAGATCGAGATTTTTTTTTACGATGGATGCTTTTCCGGCGGAAAAAAAAATCCTTCTAGGGAGAAAAAATTGCCATTTGTATATATTGGTCGATTTGAACCAGAGATAATTGACCAATATATACAAATGGCAATTTTTTTTCTCTCTCCCTATTGACTTATTTTTCCTTCTATTTTTTTTCGTCGGTTTATCTATCATCCCTTGATTATACTAAATAAACCTTACTTGTTTGATTTTTTTTTTGGATTTTTTTATTTGTTTCCCGTGGCTAGTTTCATATGCAAAGATCTAAATATAGTAAGAACGACTAATTATTCTATTTTATCTAAAAAAAGGCTTGTCAAGAAAAAAAATTTTCTTAAATTAAAAAGATTCGAAAAAACGTAATTTACTCATAAATTACGTTTTTCGTATCTAAAAAAAAAAAACGACCGATTCGGCACAGATAAAATTCTTCAATGTTTAATCTCCAAATATATAAAAATAGACAATCGGTCAATTTCTTTTTTGACGGTTTTTTTAATATTGTTGCTGTGTCATATAATTCATAAGATACCAAAAGTAATTATGAAAAAAAAAAAAAAAAACGATATTATTTATGGCACATAATGTCAAAATTTACGATACTTGTATTGGATGTACCCAATGTGTAAGAGCGTGTCCTACTGACGTACTTGAAATGATACCATGGGATGGTTGTAAAGCAGCACAAATAGCAAGTGCTCCACGCACTGAAGATTGCGTTGGTTGTAAACGTTGTGAAACAAGTTGCCCAACTGACTTTTTAAGTGTACGCGTTTATTTAGGTGCTGAAACAACAAGAAGTATGGGACTAGCTTATTAATCTAATGAGAAGAAGATCGTTAATTAGTCAACGATCGTTATTTGGTTTCGCCAATTATAAATCTTTATCGAAGTCTTTTTGTCCTAGAAAAAAAAAATCAAAGATGGACAAAAAAAAGCAATCCCGAAAAAGCAGCCATCGGAAAAAAAATCTTTGATTTTTTTTTCGATGGCTGCTTTTTCGGGATTGCTTTTTTTTGTCCATCTTCGATTTTTTTTTTCCTTCAATTCCTTTTTTTTAGGAAAAACGAAATTGCATAGCAATTTCGTTTTTTCGTCATAAAAAAAGGAATCAAAGATTCCTTTTTTTCGAGATTTTTTTTTTCTAGGACAAAAACACGAAAATTAAGTGATGTCCCTCAGAAATCTTAAAAAAATTTAACATATTACTAGAAAATACGGTTTCGAATTGGTCATCGATCAAATAATTCAAGACTATTTTAATTAGTATCGGAGAAAAGCAATTTAATATATTAAATTGCTTTTCTCCGATACTAATTAAAAGGGAAGCCCATTATTTTTTTATAGTGAGCTCTCATTGATATCCAAATTTATTTGGATGTTCTTATCTTTTCTAATAAGAGGAAAAAAAACCCCTTTCAGAGGATCTTTTTTTAACGAGAAAAAATTCTTGCTTGCAAGAATTTTTTTAATACCCGCGGATTTTTTCTTTTTTCGCCCACGACGTATTTGTCTAACATACTATTAGACAAATACGTCGTGGGCATTTGTCAACCAAGAATACAGGATTCTGGTCCTCTTTTTTAGAGTCTTCCTCATTTATTATTTGTTTAGACGGGGATAAAAACGATAAAAATGGCGGTTCTTTACGAACATGCAAATTTATCAAAAAAATTTGCATGTCCTAATCAATACTTGCATAAATTCTTTTTTCCTATTGCGGCTTACCTTTTTCGCCTTTTTTAAAGAAAGTACAGACGATTAACTGTACCTTTTTTTTTTATTATTCACGAAATCTTTACAAATTTTTAAAAATTAATATCAAATATATGACACGTGTTAAAAGTCCTAGAAAAATAAAAAGACGTACGTTATTAAGTGCTACAAAAGGATACAAAAAACCCGCTAATAATCATGTGCGGGTTAGTCATGAAAACTAATAAACAATAGGTACATAAAAGCCTAAAAGCTGATCTCTAAACCAATAAATAAAATACTTCAAAGAAACCTGGAAAAGACAATAACTCATTTTGAATCAAAATTGAAAAAATTAATTATCAAAATAATCGTTGCTTCCAAAAATGTTTTTACCTAGGAAATAATATTATCTAGTATACTTTTAGATAAACTGGGGAGAGACATATTTTATGTATTTTTCAAACCATTCCAGAATTTATTTAAAATTCTCATATCATTCAATGGATAAACAAAAAAATTTAAAAAAAAAGGTGACCGATAGCATGAGAATAAAAGGGACTAATTTATTATAATTTATTATTAGACAAAGTACCTTAAAGCAATTAACATATAGGATATTTTTAAGAAAAAATGCAAAAGACCATTTTTATTTAGGTTTATTATGTATTTGGCACTGGAAATGAAAAAAAATTCTTGAATCAAGAGTCGGGAAAAAAATAACCATAAATCAAAAAATAAACGGACAATATTATAAATAATCATATTATCTGTTTCTTTTCTTACTTTTTTTTCCCATGTAGTTTCTTTTCTTACTTTTTTTTCCCATGTAGTTTCTTTTCTTACTTTTTTTTCCCATGTAGTTTCTTTCGAAATATGGCTTTTTTCTTTTGTCTTCGACAAATTATAAATTAATTTTTATAAATTATAGCAAGAAAAATTTTTTTTATAACACTCTATAGAACGCTAATTTAGCACACTTTAGAAATGATTTTTGATTAGATATCAATAAATTTTTTGGCAAACTACATTAAACATAAATAAGCTAACGCAACTTCAAAAAATTATAATATTGCTTCATAATAATGGTTAATATCTAAATATTTTACGTAAGAATGATTTAGTGTGGGTTGTTAGGGTGTAGTAATGCAAAAGGGGTCGATAGACGCCATTGAGCCAAGCACTGAGCCAATCAAATAACTAATCCAATCTGACCATCAGAGATACTAAAACTAACCAGAATCACTAAAGTGTGAGGTGACAGTAGCATGTATATAAAGCGGACCACATCATATCTCGGATTAATATAAAGGTACGACGAGGCGATGATACTAATAGGACCTTCTTTTTTAATTACCGGATCCTTTTTCTTAGGGTTAAGTCCAGATCTTTTTCTTAAAACAATAATTTAACTAATACTAATACTATTTAAAAACATCATTTACCGCAAAGGAGTGACGATTCGGTCTAGGAATTGCGGCGAGCCAAACATTTTTCATACTGTAAATCTATGAAAATCTCTATTTGTTTTGCCGGAAGTTCATCGGTTCTCTAAAATACCGTATAAAAAATGGGTCGGAAATAACAACGTTTACACGTAAACTTGGTTCTTTTCCGACCGGCTCACAATTTATTGCGGGCCCGGTTTTCTCGAATGAAATACAACCGTATTTCAACCAGATGATTCAAATCATATGTTAATGAAGTATCCTAGAGTCTTACATCTACACCCTGAAACAACCAAACCGGCTAACACACGCTAGTCTTTTAGACTGCCCATATGGCCGGAAGAATTCGGTAACCAATTATGAGAAATTGGGTGGGCGGAACCGTCGCAAGCAAAACGATGTCTTCATGGGGCATCATTGAATGTATATAAATGGCCGAAAACGCAAAGCTATGGGTTTAGTAAGTAGCGTTTGTATGGAAAAAAATTTAGAAAGTGGTCAAATGTTGGGCATCGGACTTTAAAGTTAAAAAGTGGAAAAGAACCAAAACAACTTACCACCAAAAAACTCCACGCAAACCGATCCGAAAAAACGTTGACTTAAACGATCGATGATAGATTTAACACGGTTATGGTCTTCCCCGTTTCTCCTTCGTCGAAATGGGGAAGACGAAACGTTCGAAAATATCGATGAAGAGCCGTATCATATAAAAATATAACGTACGGTTCGGGAACGAGTAGTTGTTTGTACCAACGTATGACGGCTTAGTTTCATCGCTTAAATTTTACTTATATTTAGAAAAAAATGGGGGCCCGCAACAAATTGCGAGCCCCGAAGTTATCCCCAAATAAAAGATTTGGAGAGAATATTTCTAATTTCATTAAAACATTTATTGTTTTTAATCCAGAAAATCTTTGAATAGGTTTTACCTCGAAGTCGTAATTCGAAATAAATAATCAAATTTAGTCAATGATCCTCGATAAATATTTACATTAATGAAAACCGATCACGATTAAAAAAGATTAGATAAAAAGATCCTATAGTTATTTATGTCTTCATTAACTAACCAAATTGGCTAACGTACATTAATTTTCTTAGTACTAAAAAAGAACAGGGAAAAGAAAATGACGAAAAATGACAAAAAAAAATTGGGGGCTGGCTATTTAGGTTTTGTCTTAAAGAAGGAAAAAAATCAAAAATTTTTGTACCGATTCCTTTTATAAAATAAAAAAATCCTCGAAAAAAAATTAAAATATATAATATCGATTGTTTTTTATTCCCCCTTCTCATTTGATAGAAAATAAGAAAATTATTAGAAAACAATAATGAGGTTAAACCAAATTAATTAAAGGCGCTCTTCCAATGTTTTTTCCCGTAATGAAAAAACATGGAAAAGAATTTCAATGAAATCCCTTCTTAACAACATATTTTGTTCATTTATAAACCAGAATACTCATTATTTTTTCAGTAAAAAATTTGACATGTTAACTTTTTGCATCAAACTCTGCTAATTTTTTAGAAATTAGCGGAGCGCCGGCGATGGTTTTTTGCTTATCCTCTTTTTTTAGCGGTAAAAAATGTTCGTCTAAAATAACTGAGATAACTAACAATTTACATTTGTTTTTTCTTCATAATTGCCGTTTTTTAAGCGTTTTTTATTCTAAAAAAACCTTATTGACGACACTTAAATAAAACGAACATTCTTAAAGTCATAGGGTTAGCAAAAGTATAATCTGTCTAAAAATGGGGTTGTTTTAGATTAAGAAAGAAAGATGGGCAAAACAAATTTTTGTTCGCAAAGAATTTATGTGATAGGAAATGAGTTTCTGATAAAAAAAACTTTACCGATAATCAATATTTCGTTATTTTCTTTTCAGGGGCGATTTGAAAAGTTCTTTTTTAACTAATCTTAAATTTCTTTTTATGGCCAAAAGAGATCCGTATTTAGTTTGATTAATTTTAATATAATAGGCGGATTAGTCATAAATTAAAAAAATTAAATATTTAAGACTACGCTTGAATAATAAATGCTTGTACTAGTAAAAAAATTAGGGGAAAATTTTAATTTTTCCCGTCTGCCCATGTTGTTTTTGTTACCACATGCCCCGGAGGCATATGAAGATCTTTCCAGCTGAAAATGGTCATCGATGAGAATCCCTACCCAGCGATCCCATACAATAAATTGCATGGGATCATTCGATAGCTGGCAAAATCTAGAAAAAAAGGAATCGAAGATTCCTTTTTTTCGACGGGAAAAGAAGCCCTGCTTGCAGAGCTTCTTTTCCCCTAGATCTTTCCATATTTTAATATGGAAAGATTGACGGAAAAAAAAAATCTTTGATTTCTTTTCCTATAGATGTTTTTTCTGGATTTTTTTTTCCGATGACCATTTTAAGCTGGAAAGATCTTTATATGTGGTCACAAAAACGACAGGGGCCGATGGAAAGATCTTCATATGCCTCGGGGGCATGTGGTAACAAAAACGACAGGGGCAGACAAGAAAAAGAATCAATTTTTTTCCCTATGGATGCGTTTTTTTACGGTCTTACCCTAAAGGAGAAATTCGATATGAAAAATTTTATTTCGAAAACGTTTTCAGGGTCACATTTAGTAAACGCCGTTCTTTTCAACGCATTTTGCAAATTTTTTTTTAATAGTTTCGAACGAAAATTTAATTTGGAATTGTTTAAAACCAATTAGCATTGTTACTTAAATTTTTTTTAATAAATTTATGGAAAATGCTAAAATTATGAAAGATAGCCGTATAATATATAAATATTTAATACGGTTAACGAACGAATCTTTTTAACGGTTTCTAAAGATTTAGTTTCTTTTTAGAATAGCTCATCAACGTTTTTTAAAAGCTCAAGTTCACGCTTTTCGTGATCGTCACGAAAAAAAGCGTATGTTTCGAAATTTATGGATTATACGTTTAAATGCATTTTTATGAAATGCATTTGGTTTAAATTATAGTACCTTAATTTTTAAATTAAAAAAATCAAAAATATTGACAAATCGTAAAATGATGGCTCAATTAGCCATTTATGATAGTATTTTTTATAAATATTTAGTAAAAAATATTTAATCTCAAACTTTTTTATGACTAACGGGAACGAGAAAAAACAACGATTTATAGTTCTTTTTAACATTCTCCAATAAAATTTCGTAAACCAAAAAAATTGGCGAATACATAAAAAAGAACGAATTTTATTGGGAAATAAGATAAAAAATCTTAAAAAAAAAGGACCTTGGTCATCAGAAAAAAATTTTTTTTTTTGAATAAATTTTTATGTTGGTCAGAGCTAATCATCGTCTCCTCTTTTGAATAAATAGGCTTTTAATACATATGTGTCCATTTTGCATAAAATTAAAATGAACGCGTAATGCTTATTTATATTTTTGCTTTCCTCTATATCTTGAAAAATCTAGAAGAAAGCTTTAAAAAAAGTGCCAGATGTTATCATCACCTTAGGAAAAAAGTAATCTAGAAAAAAAGGAATCAAAGGGGAGAGAGAAGAAAATTGCCATTTTCACATCTTGGTCGATTTGAACCGGAGAGAATCGACCAAGATGTGAAAATGGCAATTTTCTTCTCTCTCCCCTTTGATTCCTTTTTTTCGACGGGAAAAGAAGCTCTGCAAGCAGGGCTTCTTTTCCCCTAGATCTTTCCATATTTTAATATGGAAAGATTGACGGAAAAAAAGAATCGAATATTCTTTTTTTCTAGATTTTGCCGGATATCGAATGATATCAGACCATAAATGGTATAGTATCGCCGGCAAAATTCTTGGTGATTATAAAATCGACGAAATAAAAAAACGATTTATAGTTGTATTTTTTCTCTTACTCTCCCCTTTCACGGGGAGTAAGAGAAAATTATCTCTCGTCTCTTTGATTTATCTAAATTTTTTAGTATAGATTCTCTAATTAGAGAATCTTCATGCTTATTTTTATTTTTGGTTTTTATTTTAGTTTTTTAATATAAAGAAAATTTAATTAATATGCAAAAATCTCGTTATAAATATATAAAATTATTAAAAAAATATTTATCTGTTTCTGGAAAAATTTTGCCGCGTTCTATAACTAGATTAACTGCAAAAGAGCAACGTGCTTTAAAAAGAGCAATCAAAACGGCATGAATTTTAGGATTACTACCTGTAACTAATAGATAAATAAACCATGTATGTGCTTGTTATAGCTTTTTTTACCAACACCTGTTTTTATTTTGTTTCAATGATAAAACTCTAATTAGCTATCATTATAAACCTATGAATAAAATTGATTTCGCTATCAAAAAAATAGCGAAATTAATTTTTGTATATACTAACACTAACTAACAAAAAAATTCTGATATTGTAAATTGTAAGTTTTTTAGCAATATATTTTGAAGAAACTGAACTCACAACTTTCGGTCTTGTCATAAAGATAAAACCGTTGATTTTTTTAAATTAAAATACCAAAACCTCGATCGCATATGCGATTCTTCGATTACCTTCAAAATATAAAAAAGCGGGGTAAAACTCAGGAAAAAAATAATCTAGAAAAAGCATCCATCGGAAAAAAAATCAAAGATTGACAAAAAAAAGGAATCTCGAAAAAGCATCCATCGGAAAAAAAATCAAAGATTTTTTTTCCGATGGATGCTTTTTCGAGATTTTTTTTCCTTCGATTTTTTTTTTCCTTCAATTCCTTTTTTTCCGTCATAAAAAAAGGAATCAAAGATGGACAAAAAAAAGAATCTTCGATTCTTTTTTTTTCGATTCCTTTTTTTCGAGACTTTTTTTTTTCCTTCGATTCCTTTTTTTCTAGGAAAAACGAAATTGCAAAGCGATTTCGTTTTTCCGTCAATCTTTCCATATTAAAATATGGAAAGATCGAGATTTTTTTCGATATTATTATTACCAAGAATTTTGCCGGCGATACCATAAAGGGTATAGTATTATTAAATAACCGGCAAAATTATAGTGATGATAACATAATATTGCTTGCAAGGATTTCCTCTTATTTTTTGGACTAAAAAAAAGGGATCGGCATTTTACCGTGAAACGATCCTTGTAGTGCTCCGCTAATTATAAATAATTGGCGGAGCGAAGGAAAAAAAATATATTTTTTCTCCGCCTTCTTTTCATCTTTTTTTACCTACGGTTCAGTATACAATGGTGTTACCCAATGGACATCCAAATCTATTTGAATATCCTCATTCATGCAATCATGGATTATTTATACTTTGTGCTCCGGGGGGCTCGAAATTTTAGATTTTCTTGTGATTATAATACCTAATCTTTTTTATTAGTAACGGCCGTGAAAAAAATTAAAAATATTTTATTTTTTGTACAAAAAACCTTATCAAATGATTAAAAAAGAAATAAAGACTTTATACTGGTTTTATTAAAAAAGCCTCGAAAAAAAATTTCAAAGGGAAAAGCGCAGAAAATTGCTATTTTTGGTCGATTATCTCAGATTCAAATCGACCAATATATACAAAATAGCAATTTTCTGCTTTCTCCCTGGGCATAATTTTCCCGCTATTTATAAAATAACAGGAAAACCCCCTCGAATTTGTTCAGAGGGCCCGACAAAAAATTTAACGATCTCCGGAATTTTTCATTATTTCTGGAGATTTTGTTTCGACAAAAACGTACTCTGTTTTTAGTCCCCCGATTTATGTAATCCGTAGCTAATTAATCTATTGTATTGAAATAGAAAATACCCATTTTATTTATGATGAGCCCTTACAAAAACGCTGGCAATTTGTTAGTGTAAATTCGAAATTTTTTAAAAAAATTTCGGTTTTTCCTAACCCATTTTCTAAGAATTTTTTTAATTCTATAGCATCGCTGGCAAATTTAAGGCGGAATTTTTTTAGCCCTTTCGTATTTTAATGCATTTTTTATTAATTTAAAAAACTAGAAAAGACCTAAAGCCTCGTGTTTTTTGATTTTACATTTTCCCCTGGGGCGCCCCAGGGGCTTAAAATACTGATGAATATTTTTTCATAAAAAATAAATTGTCTGTTAGAACAAAAAATTTCAATTTTTTTTCACACATAACAGATTATAGAAAAAAGGGAATCGCTCCCGGGGAGAGAGAAGAAAATTGCCATTTTCACATCTTGGTCGATTTGAACCTGAGAGAATCGACCAAAAATGGCAATTTTCTTCTCTCTCCCCTTTGATTCCTTTTTTTATGACGGAAAAACGAAATTGCATAGCAATTTCGTTTTTCCTAAAAAAAAAAAAAAATTTAAAATATGACAACCAAAATTGATAATATTATTGACGAATTAAAAAATCTTACATTATTAGAAGCTTCAGAACTTGTTACACAAATTGAAAAAGTTTTTAATGTTGATGCTTCGGCGGCGGGAGGTGGCGTTATGATGTCACCACAAATAGCCGGAGCAGAAAGTACCAAAACCGAAGAAAAAGCGGAAGAAAAAACTTCATTTGATGTAATTGTCGAATCAATTCCGGATGCAAAACGTTTAGAAGCACTAAAAATATTACGAAAAATTACTAATTTGGGAATTTCCGAAGTAAAATCTTTTACTAGTTCTTTACCAAAAGCATTAGTTGAAGGAAAAACAAAAGATGAAGCTGAAAGCATCAAAAAAGAACTCGATGTTACAGGCGCGGTCATAAAAATTGTTTAATCCTTATATAATACCGTTAAACTCAATTGAACTTTCACGTTATTTTATCTTTGTTATTCTTTTTTGCCCCAGGGGCATCAATAAAAAACTAATGTTTTTTAATAAGCTTTTTTTTCTTTTAGCGGGGATTACCATAAAAAAAAATGATGATACATAATTTTGCATGATAGACCCCTAAAATTAATAATTTGAAGAAAAATAAAAATTGCTATTTTTAAAAAAACTCATCATTATTAATGAAATTTGCTAGAGTTTAATGATGGTAGGCTTTTCGCATTTTAAAACGAATTAAGAAAAAATGGAGAACATGTATTGAAAAACGAAAAAACAAGGAATAAGTAATGCTAGAAAAAAAGGAATCTAGAAAAAGCGGATGCTTTTACTACGGAAAAAAAAAATCGAAGATTGACAAAAAAAAGGAATCGAAGATTCCTTTTTTTTTAGATTTTTTTTTTCCTTCGATTCCTTTTTTTCGACGGGAAAAAAAGCTCTGCTTGCAGAGCTTCTTTTCCCCTAGATCTTTCCATCTTTTAAGATGGAAAGATTGACGGAAAAAAAATTCTTGCAAGCAAGAATTTTTTTTTCGACGGAAAAAATTTTCCCCTAGATCATTTTCTTTTTTTTCCTAATAAAGAACGAAAAAAAATCTAATAAACGACGTTTTTTCCAACGCATTTTTTTATTTTTCGACGATAATTTTCTCCTCTAATTCTGCTCGAAAGAGGAGAGAGCGAAAAAGTAAATGACCTGGCATTTACTTTTTCTAGTTCTTTCCTACATATTCTCCAAAAAAAATCTAGAAAAAAAGGAATCAAAGATGGACAAAAAAAAGAACCTTCGATTCTTTTTTTTTCGATTCCTTTTTTCCTCGAAAAAAAAATTCTTGCAAGCAAGAATTTTTTTTTCGACGGGAAAAGAAGCCCTACAAGCAAGGCTTCTTTTCCCCTAGATCTTTCCATATTTTAATATGGAAAGATCTAGAGTATTTTTTTCCGTGGTAAAAGAAAAATGGAGTCGCTTAAATAATTAAATATTAAATAAAAATAACTATGGGACAAAAAATTTCACCAATTGGATTACGCTTAGGAATTACACATAAACATCAATCACAATGGTTTGTTGATCCGCGTAATGGATCCATGGTACGGGTTTTACAAATATACTAATATGATCATTGGCAAAGGTCGAAAAGCCCAATTTTATGCTATTTTTAAATTGTCGATTTAAGTAATATATCAAAGTTAAAACATAAAAAACTAACGATAGCATGAAATTAAAGCAAACCAATATTGACAGGAAAAAAATTTAGAAGAGAAAAGAGCGCGCGTTTTCTCTTTTAAATTTTTTTACCGACTACTTTGTCATTAGGTATTGCGAAGCAATTAAACAAATAGGATATTATTGAATTCCTTTTATTTTACAATAGTAGTTCTGCAATAATTGCGGTTTGATCTAAATTATAAATATCGGCATGGAGTATTAAAACCTTTGTCACTTATTTAGTCAGGAATAAAAAAAATTTGATAAATCGAGAAAACAAACGTTTTTGTTTAAAGAAGAATAGCTTTATAGACCCAAAATTGGCTTCGGAATAAATTTAACAATATCTAGTAAAAAAAGAGATTAGGACCTAGGGAAAATGAATCCCTGCAAGCAGGGATGAGCACATACAAATTGATTTGGATGTTTGTCGAAAAAAAAATCAATGGGGAGAGAGCAAAAAAATTGGTATTTTTGGTCGATTATCTCCGGTTCAAATCGACCAATATGTATGTACAAATGGCAATTTTCTTTTATCTCCCCAGAAGGAAAAAAAAAATCTCGATCTTTCCATATTTTAATATGGAAAGATTGACGGAAAAACGAAATCGCATAGCGATTTCGTTTTTCCTAGAAAAAAAGAAATCGAAGGAAAAAAAAATCAAAGATTGACAAAAAAAAGGAATCGAAGATTCCTTTTTTTTGTCAATCTTTGATTTTTTTTTCCTATCGATGCTTTTTCTAGATTCCTTTTTTTTGTCAATCTTTGATTTTTTTTCCTATGGATGTTTTTTTCGACGGGAAAAATTAAAATTTTCCCCTAGTCATTTTTTGTATTGCCCGTTTTTTGTTTTGCACATCTTCCTTTTTATATTACCCGTCTTTTTATTTGTATTGCCTGTCTGTCTTTCTTTTGGGATTCCCCGTTTTTGTTAAAACGGGGAATCCCAAAAGAGAGACAGACAGGCAATACAAATAAGACTAGCAGGAAGAGTTCTAATTTTTTTTAATTATTGCAACTTATTCTTAATATAGGTATCTACCTACTATCTTTGCAAAATAGACTAAAAATAAAAAATAAACCGCTCGATCTTTCCATATGCCCCAGGGGCGCCCCTAGGGCATATATATGGGAAATATGACGAAAAAAAAAAATTTTAGATTTAATTCTTTCATCTAATAAAAAAATTGACCGATTTAAAACAAATATTGTCACGAACAAGTATCCTATATATAATTATGTATAAAATTAAAAAACCAGACTGACTAAAAAAAGCTGCTTAAGCAGTAAATAAGTAAAAATTGAAAAATTTCGCTATATGATCATAAGAAGTCTGTAATTAAACTAATTTATTAGTATAACGGGCGGACAAATCTTAAATAATAGATCCGGATTGCTAGTATTACAATTAATTAAATAGTGTTTGTATTGCTTATTTTTCATGCGCAGAAATATGATACTTTACTTACACTTTTTTCTTTTTTGACGATTTTTTTATTGAGTAATTCTATATTTTGAATTACTTCTTAGTAAAAAAAACCTAATGAGTTAAAGTTTACAATATAATTAAAAATCCGTCGGGACCTGCAGTATATAGGTCTCCAGGGAAAAAATCTAGAAAAAAAGGAATTTAGAAAAAGCATCGATAGGAAAAAAGTAATCGAAGATTACTTTTTTCCTATCGATGCTTTTTCTAAATTCCTTTTTTTCTAGATTTTTTTCTAACTTTTATCAATTAGATTAATTAGGTTTGCTAGCTGATTAAGGACTTTTTAAAATTTAAGTTAAAAGCTGTATAATATATAAGTATTATTTACAGTTTGAGAACGAGCCATCTTACTAATTCGTAAATAGCTTAGTTTCATCAAAAAAGTTATCCTTCGTTAATTTTAGAGGATTGATTTATTCGTGATTTTATAATACCTAAATTTCCTCGCGCATCGATATCGCATATTTTAATCTTTAGAACATTAGATTATATTTGAGTAGAGATTCATACTGCACCAGCACAAAACTTAAGTTTATTTTCAAATAAACAATCAAAAAATTCAAATCGCCAACTAATTGAAAATACTAGTGAAAACAAAGAATTAAATTCATCAAAAAATGAAACCCAACCACAAACATTAAATGAGACCTATGATTCTAGTTTAATTGGCTTGAATTTAAAGAGTTTGCAACAAGATTTAGGATTAGCTTTAGCCAAATATAAAGGCAAAACGTTATCTTTAGTTTTTTCAAATCCTCTAAATACTCAAACTAACGAAAATTTATTAGAAAATAATAAAATTCCACCCTCATCTATAAATTTAGGTATTTTAGTAAAACAATTAAATCAGCCATTTCAATATGCATCTATTTTTGCCAAATATTTAGCAACCCAATTGGAAAAAAGAGAAAATACGGTAAAACAAGCTTTTAATCGTTCTTTATGATTAATTCAAAATTATAAAATCAGAGGTATTAAAATTAAAGTTTCCGGTCGTTTAAATGGTACCGATATTGCTGAACATAAATCGCTTTTTAAAGGAAGAATTCCATTATCAAGTCTTGAAGCTAAAATTGATTATAGCTATGAAACTGCCAAAACATTATATGGTATTTTAGGGGTTAAAGTTTGGATTTGGCGCGAAGAAAATTAAAAAAATTCGAAACGTTGTGAAAATTTGCAGAGCATGGAAAAATTACCATGTCATCTTTCTTCGTAGCGCCTTCAATTGTTTTTTGGTTGGGAAAAGATGAGGGTCTTGCAATTTTTTTACCGTCTGCCCCGATTGTTTTTGTGACTACATGCCCCCGGGGCATGTGGTCACAGAAACGGCAGGGGCAGACGGTAAAAAAATTATACATAAATTTCCTTCCTTTATTTTCACCAAAAAGCCTTGTAATTTTGTAAATTACGAACAAGGCCCTCCGCTAATCCTAATATAATCGGTCTTTCAATAAACAGGGTACTTGCTTTTTTTCTTGAAATATTTTTTTGAAATTTATAAATTGAGAGTTATATAGATTAGAACCTTGTCACTTTTATGTAGAGGTCTATTTACAAATTTAATTTAGACGGTCCCCAGTAATAATTAAAAATTATTTTCGGAGACTTTAGCGCCTTTCCAGATATCTTAGGCTTTGTGAATTTTAAAAATGGATTGAAAGGGGTCTATTTATGGTTTCCTTCATTTTATTTTTCATTTATTTTCTCATCCGCAATAATTATCAGTTTTACCTAGTGACCTAGTGATATTGATCAAAAATCTTATGCAATAATTTAATAACCGGCAAAATTATTAGTGATCAGAAAATCTTATAAAAAATTGGTTGTGAGGTGCTTTAATTTTTTTTAAAATCATATATCTTTTTATAGAATCTACTTGGCTTAGGTCGCTTTTTTATTTTTAAAATATTTGTACGAATTAAAAAGTAGATTAATTAAAAACACACCTTTAAGTAAAAAAAAAAAAATAAAAATTTAGATGCATAAAGTTGGACGACGTAAATCTTCAATTGCTAATGTTAAAGCAGTTTTAGGGACTGGAAAAATAATTATTAATAAAAAGTCAGATTATCTTTATTTTCAAAATCAATCCCTATTATTAGGAATAATTAGCTCACCTTTAAAAAAAATTCAAGCAGAAAATAAATATGATTTTTATGTAACTGTGACTGGTGGCGGAATTTTTTCACAAGCATATGCTATACGTTTAGGAATTGTTAGAATATTAACACATTTATCAACGGTAGATACTACAAAAGAAAGCGAAATATCACAAGATGATAAAAATACCTTTTTAAGCATTGAAAATGCTAAACAAAATTGAATTATATTTAAACAAGCACATTTTTTAACGCGAGATCCTCGCGTTAAAGAACGAAGAAAATATGGTGTGCGGGTTGTTAGGGTATATTAATGGAAAAATAGACGTATAGAGGAAAATAAGCCAAGCACTTAACCAATCAAACAATTAATCTAGACAATCTATACGATAACTTATCACTCATCAAAATTACTAAAGAGTACGGTAATCATAGCATGTGAATAAAGTGGACCATATCTTATCTCGAATGAATTAGGAGGTACCACGAGGCGACGATACTAATAGGATCCATCTTTATAATTTAATTTCCTGAACCTTTTTTGACCGTTTTTAATTATGACTTCCTCCTTAAAACTTTCGTCTTTCCCGTTCCGACGAAGGAGGAACGGAAAAGACGAAATTTAATAAAAACTATTTATTTTGCGTAAAGTAGTGAGGTTATTTTTCCATAATTACTAGGAGTCAAATAATTTTTATAAGAACCATATATGAAAATTTTGATTTATTTGGTGGAAATAAAAAGCAATGAGCGAGAGGCTCTCTTTTTACCCCTGGGGCATAAAAATACTTTTACGACCGATCTCCATCATTTATGGCAGAGAATCTCGTTAATTTATTGTCCAAAAGAATGCTAAAACTAAATCAATACAATATATCTTTTTTTACAAGAAGAATATTGGTTGATTAATGATAAAGATAAATTCGCATGGGATATCCTAAAGTTTTACATCTATATACTGAAACAACCAAATCGGCTAATATAAAATATTTTTACACAAGAGCTAGCGTCTCTAACATTACCACATATAGCCGAAAGAGATCCGTAACTATTTCTGTGAAAAATTAGGTAGGCGGAACCGTCAAATAACACCCTTATCGGGTATGTATTATCATAATTAAATACTCACAGCTATAATTTAATAGCGCTTGTATAGAAATAAATAGTTTAGGTTTTATTATAAGGGAGAAATTATAAATAGATAATGATTTTTTCTTCCCTGGGCTTTATTGAAATAAAGCTTAACCATAAATAATAAATGCCACTAAGAAAAAAAAAATTAGTTTTAGGGGTTCGCCATCGTCTTCATAAACATCAATAACTCCTAATATCAATTTTTAATTAGGTATTAGGGATCATCGTTTTCCCAACTAAATTCAGGAAAAAAATACGAGGACACCGAAATAAATTTCGGTGTCCTCGTATTTTTTTCCGATGGTCTCCAAAACCAATTATTTAAAAACTGCGAGCCCCGCCCGACATTCTTCGCAAATCAACGATTTTGGGAGATTTTTTTTTTTTTTGACGTATTCTCTAATTATTCAATTGTTTGACTTGAAAAAACATAAACAAATTTGATCGTTTCTTACAATTTGGTTAGATAAAACGGTAGTGGAGCACTTAAATAAAATTAAAAACTAAAACAAAAACGATAACCTAAAAACTAGAAAATTTTAATTAAAAATTAAAACTCAAACTTAAACTATATATCTCAAAATTTAATGTAGTTAAATTTCAAGTTCATATATTTTGATCAATAGCCGTATAATATATAAATATTATTTACGGTTTGAGAACGAGCAGTTGTACAAACTTGTGACATGCTTAGTTTCATTTAAAAAAAGCGCGTAAAGCAAGTCAATTTTCAAAACGTTAATTACTCAACATCAATTATAGTATCAAGACAAATATTTTTCACTATTTTTTTATAATATGTAGTTTTTTGCCCGAATAGGCCTTTTTCCTTGGAATGGCCATTTATACATTTGCATTCATCTGACATAGGATAATGAATGCTTTATGGCCATTCCAGTAAAAACGGGCTTTCCACCAAAATTGAAAATTTTGGTGGAAAGGCTTAATAAATTAATAGATCAATCCATCGAACTTGGAGAGATTTTTTCTCGTCATTTTATATTTTTCGTAGGTTTCCGCGATCACACTTTTTTATACCGATTCATGGTTTAATTATCATGGATCCAAAACATTACGCTAATTTAACCTATCATAAAGAAAGAGGTAATATTATCAGCGACCTAAAAAAAAAAGAAAATTGCTAGAAAAAAAAATTCTTGCAAGCAAGAATTTTTTTTTCGACGGGAAAAGAAGCCTTGCTTGCAGGGCTTCTTTTCCCCGAGGAAAAAAGGAATCACCCCCGGGGAGAGAGAAGAAAATTGCCATTTTCACATCTTGGTCGATTTGAACCAGAGAGAATCGACCAAAAATAACAATTTTCTTCTCTCTCCCCTTTGATTCCTTTTTTTTAGATCTTTCCATATTTTAATATGGAAAGATTGACGGAAAAAAGGAATCGAAGGAAAAAAAAAATCAAAGATTTTTTCCGTCGAAAAAACATCCATCGGAAAAAAGTAATCGAAGGAAAAAAAAAATCTAAAAAAAAAGGAATTGAAGATTCCTTTTTTTTGTCCATCTTCGATTTTTTTTTTCCGTCGTAAAAGTATCGATAGATTTTGCCGGCGATCCCATGCAATAAATGGCATGGGATCATTCGATAGCCGGCAAAATCTAGAAAAAAAGGAATCGAAGATTCCTTTTTTTCGACGGGAAAAGAAGCTCTGCTTGCAGGGCTTCTTTTCCCCTAGATCTTTCCATATTAAAATATGGAAAGATTGACGGAAAAAAAGAATCTTCGATTACTTTTTTCCTATCGATGCTTTTTCTAGATTACTTTTTTCCTAGGGGAAAAGAAGCCCTGCAAACAGGGTTTCTTTTCCCTAAATGGTCGAGATCATTTTTTGGATAATCTATGTTTTATCGTTTTTTCTCTTTTTCTAAGAACGCTGAAATTTCTTCTATTGCGAATAGAATACATCTCTGGATAAAAAATGCCTATTTATATTAAAAAGGTTCTTTTGAAAACGTCTATTTGAACGGTAGCACTAATAAAATTGTGATACAAGAGCTTTGATTTATTGAGATTTTTTTAATAAAAGCTTTTTACTTTTTGATAAGACTGTCTTAACTTCTAGCGTGTTCATAAAACTTGCTTATTCAGCGAAGCTCGGTTTTGGAATAAAAAAGGGGGGACCCAAAACCATTTTCAATGGCTTTGGGTCTCGACGGACACCGAAATTTATTTCGGTGTCCTCGTGTTTTTTCCCTTTTGAAATATAATTAATTTTTAAAAAGCAGATTTTTTTAAAATTAATATTAATTAATTTTGAAAAATGAATAAGATTTTGTTATTATTTTAATAAAAATATTTTTTCTGTAGGTCTTTTTGATTTAAATAATAAACCTATTGTATAGGTTTAGTAAATGCTATGCCAAAAAATTATTTTTTATTGTAATAGAATAGTACCGTAAATTAGTCGTTTATTTTTATAGATAAATTGATATTTATAATAACACCAGGTTTTATCATCACCAAAAATTTTGCCGGCGATACCATCACATAAAAGTTATGCTATCATTAGATAACCGGCAAAATTCTGGTGATGATAAAACCTCGGAAAAAAACATTTTTTATACTCGATATTTTACGAAATTTTAGATCCTTACAACATTTTCATGTATATCTCTCGATTATGTTAAATACATTTTCTGTATAAAGCTTTAAAATAAAAAACATTACAATTCAATGAATAGAAGTGGCGTAGTTGGCGACAGAAAAGTCTAACAGAAAATTATATTTTACAGTATTAGGAAAGCAAGCCTTTAATACGAGGACACCGAAATAAATTTCGGTGTCCGTCGGGACCCAAAGCCATTGAAAATGGTTTTGGGTCCCCTCTTTTTTTGATAGGTATGGTCCGTCCATAATATTTTACTCTTACTTGTTATTAAAAAAATATCAATTCTGTAAACGTTTTTAAAACACGGGAATATGAAAATATAGTGTATGGAATTTAATTCATTTTTCTCGTCAAAATATTAAAACAAGCCGGGGGCTGCTATTAAACATGGCGATCCCCGGAAAAAAAAAAGCATGTTTTAATTAAAAATTTTCTTTGCATCGGAATAATATTTTTTTTTAGTCACTAATACTATCAATTAGGTGAAACTTTAAAAAGTAAGCGCGTAACAATAAAAAAAGTAATTCGATTTTTTATTTCGAATTATTCTTTAAAAAATTTGACCAAAAATGGCAATTTTTTACTCTTCGATTCCTTTTTTTCGAGATTTTTTTCACGTTTTTCGAGCAAAAGAAATGAATAAATCCATACAAGAATTATTAAATCATCATTATATATGAATCAAACTGAAACGAAATCAACAGCTGGGTTTAAAGCAGGAGTTAAAGATTACCGTTTAACGTATTATACTCCAGACTATCAAACATTAGACACTGATATTTTAGCATGTTTCCGTGTTACTGCTCAACCAGGAGTTCCTTCGGAAGAAGCAGGAGCAGCCGTAGCAGCTGAATCATCAACAGGAACATGGACAACCGTCTGGACAGATGGTTTAACAAGTCTAGATCGTTATAAAGGTCGTTGTTATGACATCGAAGCGATCCCCGGAGAAGATGATAGTTTCTTTGCCTATGTTGCATATCCTATTGATTTATTCGAAGAGGGATCAGTAACAAACTTATTAACATCTGTAGTAGGAAACGTATTCGGATTCAAAGCATTACGAGCACTTCGTTTGGAAGATCTACGTATTTCTAATGCTTACATTAAAACATTCTTTGGTCCACCACACGGAATTCAAGTAGAGCGTGATAAATTAAACAAATACGGTCGTGCTTTCTTAGGATGTACAATTAAACCTAAATTAGGTTTATCCGCAAAAAACTACGGTCGTGCATGTTATGAATGTCTGCGTGGAGGATTAGACTTTACAAAAGATGATGAAAACGTAAACTCACAACCTTTCATGCGTTGGCGTGACCGTTTTGCATTTGTAGCCGAAGGACTTTACAAATCACAAGCCGAAACAGGAGAAATTAAAGGACACTATCTTAACGCAACCGCACCAACTTCGGAAGAAATGTTATTCCGTGCCCAAACAGCGAAAGAATTCGGAGTACCAATCATTATGCACGACTATTTAACAGGAGGTTATACCGCTAACACATCATTAGCAAACTACTGTCGTAATAATGGTTTACTTCTTCACATTCACCGTGCTATGCACGCAGTTATTGACCGTCAACGAAACCACGGAATTCACTTCCGTGTTTTAGCTAAAACACTACGAATGAGTGGAGGTGACCACTTACACTCTGGAACGGTAGTAGGTAAATTAGAAGGAGATAGAGATATTACACAAGGTTTCGTAGACCTTATGCGTGATAACTTTATTGAAAAAGATCGTCACCGCGGAGTATTCTTTACTCAAGAATGGATGGGTCTAGGTGGAGTAATGCCAGTTGCTAGTGGTGGAATTCACATTTGGCACATGCCTGCATTAGTTGACATTTTCCAAGATGATGCATGTCTTCAATTTGGTGGAGGAACTTTAGGTCACCCGTGGGGAAATGCAGCAGGAGCAGTAGCAAACCGTGTAGCATTAGAAGCTTGTGTAATGGCTCGTAACGAAGGACGTAATTTAGCTCGTGAAGCTGGTGAAATTATTCGTTCAGCTGCGGAATTCTCTCCAGAATTATCTGCAGCTTGTGAAGTATAAACTCTTTTTGTACCACTAAGAAAAAAAGTCTTAGCGAAAAAAAAAAAAATTGCGAAGAAAATCGATTAAAAAGCAATTTTCACATTAGCTTTTTTGCCTTAATTCGCATCCCTTCTAGCTTATTCTTTATTTGGGTTAAGTATTAAAGGGTTCAGAGACTATAATTTTTATTCATTTAAAATGAAGGTGATATAGTCCGTACTATTAATTTAATTAATAGACTAGTATGGGAAAGAAATTAAATTTGAATTTGATACAGTTGATAAATTATAATAATTAAATCAATAAAAATTAAACAATTCTTTATTGCCATCGTAAATATATATGTAAATATTAGGATTATTTGACTTGCTTGTCCTTTTTTACTAAAAATGAATACCTGTAAGTATAAATTTTTGATGGAACGATCCGATTTAGTGAAAAAAAATCTCGATCTTTCCATATTTTAATATGGAAAGATCGAGATTTTTTTCCTTGATTTTTTTTAATTTAAACTATTATTAAAGGAAATATTTCTCTTCTTTTGTTTGATTTTAAACAAAAGAAGAGAAATATTTCCTTTGATAATAATTTTTTATCAAAAATTTGTGGGTGTTAAATTATAAAAAAATTTACGTTTTAGGCCCCATGGGCACAAAAAAGAAATACGGATATTCTAGACTCATCATCTTTGTGTTAAAAATTGCAGAGCTATCATTTTTTTATTACTACAAAATATAAATGTAAAATGATTCAATAAAAAATACAACCAATTTAATTTAGGCAGAGTCGTTTTTGAAAAAAATCCATAAAATAATGTATGCGCAGCATGAATTATTTTTAGTCTCGTTTTTAATTAATAAAAGGCGATTGATTATTTTTGATCGTCATTTTTTTGTTCTTATTTCGCTTTTATTGTTCCTGTTAATTTAAAACAGGGAAAACAAAAGCCAAAGAGATATAAGCCTAAAATTAGTAAAAAAACACATATAATTATTTTGTAAAACGAAGGATTTTTATTACAAAATGAGTTCGAGAGGAATCGAACCTCCTATCGCAAGATCTGAAGTCAAGAGCTTTATCCAAATTAGCTACGAACTCTTTTGTTTTTTTTTGATTCTTAGTTTATTGCATAAAAAAATAAATAATAATCTTTAAAAAAATAAAAGTATCGTTTTTTACTAATACGTTTTGACTTTTTTTTTTTTTAAATTGATCCATGTTAAAATATGGAAAGATTAACGGAAAAAGAAAAAGAAACGATTTTAATCAATTAAATATTTATTTTCTTTTCCGTTATATTTTCTTTTCCCAATATTTGATAAACCGTTTTGCCACAACATCATTTTTTAAAGTATAAATTACGAAATCTATTTCATCTTTTTTACAAACTTATTCTTTCTTTTTTCAAAAAAATAAAGTGTAAAAATACCTAATAACAATCTTATTTATGATGGAAAATGATAAATTAACTACAATTAAAAAAAATCTCAGCACCTATTTGTCGTCCTAAAGAATGATAGTAGTTAATTTAGAGCGTTTTTCCCCGATTTGATAGTTTTTTTTGGTCGATTCGAAGGGTTTTTTATCGATCTTTAGAATAAAGTAAAAATAAAAATATTTTGATTGAATAAATAGTAAATAATTTTTTCACAATAAAATTAGATTTTTTTTTTTTTATGTCAATATACGATTTTTTTTTTCAGCTTTTATTTTAAAATTATTAAAAAAAAAGATCGCCCAATGAATTAAATAATTAATAAGCGATCTTCTTTTTTTTGTACTCCGCCTTCCCTTTTATTTTTCTTGATATATGAAAATAAACAGAAAAAGTAGAGGGAAATAAAGTAAAGTCAAAGATAAGTAAGCGCAGGCCCGCTTAATCGCGTTTATCTAAACTGTTTTTTTTTTTAAAAAAAAACAGAGCCTATAAATTGTAGTATTATAAAAATTTCCCTCTTCCCCCTTTACGGTAAGGGGAGATAAAAAAGATAAATAAAAGACTAGAAAAAAAGGAATCGAAGGAAAAAAAAAATCGAAGATTTTTTTTTTCCTTCGATTCCTTTTTTTCTACGAGAAAAGAAGCCCTGCTTGCAGAACTTCTTTTCCCCTAGATCTTTCCATATTTTAAGCCCCCGGGGCATATGGAAAGATCGAAATTTTTTTTCGCCCATGTCGTTTTTGTGACCACAAACATATGTTTGTGGTCACAAAAACGACATGGGCGACGAAAATAGAATACCTGCAAGTAGGTATTCTATTTACTTAGGTTTTTTAAATTCGCAATAAAAACGGGGACACCAATCGAGGTTTTTTACCAAGGGTACTTCCTTGGTAAAAAACCTCGATTGGTGTCCGTCGGGGTCCACGATTTAAAAATCGCGGGCTCCCCCTTTTATAAATTTTTTCACATTTTGAGTTTAAATATCAATACAATGTAAAATATAAGAATTAAAAACTTGTATTTTTTCGACGGTTTTTTAAACTCAATTTGTTGGTTAATACTTTTTTCTATATTTTTTTTAGGGAGAGAGAAAAAAATTGCCATTTTTGGTCGATTCTCTCAAGGGACCTGCGTACCGCTGGTCCAGATGGTTAAAATCGACCAATAAGTACAAATGGGGAGAAAAGAGAAAATTGCGAGGAAAAAACAACCGATTCTCCCCAAATGAGAATCGGTTGTTTTTTTATTTTTGGTCGATTTTCTCCGGTTCAAATAGACCAAGATGTATAAAAATGGCAATTTACTCTTTTTTCCCCGGGGCGAGCAATTTTCGATTTTTTCCCCGGGGCGGGCAATTTACTATTTTCTCCCCGGGGCGGGTAATTTTCTTCTCTCTCCCCGAGGTATTCCCCGTTCCTCCTTCGTTGAAACGAGAAAGACGAAAAGTAAAATAATTTTTAAGTCCAATCCTTAAAAAATTTTAACTTTTGTTAACGGTTTTATAAAACAGTTATAAAAAAAATAATTTTTAAAAGTCCTGGGTTAAGATAATTATATTATTATATTTCAAAATACTAGTTATAATTGTTCTTAAAAAGAAAATGATTTACTAATTGAGCATAAAATTAAAAACAAAAACGTAAATTTAGAAAAGATTATTGATATGAAACTAAGCCGCCACATGTTTGTACAACGACTCGTTCCCTAACCATACGTGATATTTATGCATCATACGGCTTTCCATCGGTATTTTAGAACTTTAAATTTAACCATGTTAACATTATGATATATATAGTTTATGTTTGCGTTTTAGTTTTTAGTTAAGATAGAGTTTTTCGGTTATTGTTTTAGTTTTAGTTCATTTTTAATTTTATTTTATTCTTCAATGATGTTTGTAATTTCTCGTGCTTTGTCGTAATTTATGTTTAAATCTGTCATAATAATAATGTATATGTTTAAATTAAAATAATTGTAGTTTTAGTTTTAGTTAATAAATCATATTTTAACTTTAAAGTCAAACAAACGGAAAATCAAGAAATTGACCTTATTTCTTGATATTTACTCATACAAGTGCTACTTACTTACCCATAACTCTAAATATCCGGTTATTTTCATCCATACCCACTCGGGGTATTATTTTTCGACGGTTCCGCCCACCCAAGTCATTCTGAGCTTGGTTACGGACCTCTTCCGGCCATACGTGGGAGTCCCTAAGACTCTAGCTCCTTTTCAATCCAAAGACTGATATCTCGCCTTAGCCGGTCTAGTGGTTTCAGATTACGGATGTAAGACTCTAGGATATTTTATACAAATTTATGATTTTAATCATCCGGTATTTTTGATAAGAATAGTTTTAGTCAACGATTAAGATTTAGATTTATTATAGTTTTTTAGTATTCTTATCTGCTACTGATGAACTTCCCGCCAAAACAAATGGAATTTTTCATATATAAAACTGATGAAAAGTGTTTGGCTCGTCGCAATTACTCTCAAGCAACCGCTTCCCTTTACGGTAAATTTTAGTAATGGTTTGGTTTAGTTTTCTATTAGTATATAGTTGTAAGAAGGGATTTAGGACTTTACCTCACAAGAAAAGTTTAGGAAATTCTAAAGATGGTTCCTTTTAGTGTCATCGCCTCGCGGTACTTTAACCCTAGAGATAGGTTTTCGCCCACTTTAGTAGCATGCTACAGTCACCTCACACTTTTATGATTCTAGTTAGTTTAGTTTCTTTTAGGGTTAGTTTAGTTTAGTTGATTTATTGGCTAAGCGCTTGGCTCTTGGCTTCCATCGGCCTTTTATGCATTACCGTATCCTAACCGCCCGCACTATATATTTTGTTAATGAGAAATATTTTAACCAATTCGTTTGAATACCATTCAAATTTACTTGAACGGTAAAAAAATTAAAACTTCCGACATCTTATTTAAGTAAACCATTTTTCCAGGTTTTGAAGAAAGGGTAATTTCATTTTTTTAATTAATTAAAGTAATCATATCGTCAATATAATACTGAGATAATAAAAATAAATCAAAGGTAAACGTAAAAGTATTAACAAAGATTATTAGTCGATAATATTAGATATAATTGTATTTAGAATTTATTTAAAGCATTTCAATTGAAAAAGCTTCTTTTAATTTGGAAGACATTACAACTTTTGCTAACTTTTCACTTACTTTTTTGACTAATTAACTTAAGACAAAATTAAAAGTCTTTTAGTTTTTAAATATGAATGTTATATTTTTTATAAACCAGTCAATTCATTTAAATTTTAGCTAATTGGATTAATAATATATGGAAGTAAATTAATTAAAAGGATTGTAATTAAAGCCTTTCCACCAAAATTGAAAATTTTGGTGAAAAGCCCTTTTTTCCTGGAATGGCCATAAAGCATTCATTCTCCTATGTCAGATGAATGCAAATGTATAAATGGTCATTCCAAGGAAAAAGTCCTATTCGGGCGAAAAGCGAAAAGAATTTTATACAGAAAATTTTTTTCCGACCAGGCTCCATTATGTATAGTAGAAACCCTTGTTTTTACAATTCCAATTAAATTAAACTTTATTGCTTGATCATTAAATCAGAAAATTTTTGAAATTATATATATAGAATAATGTAAACAAAGACATGAATCGTTTTACTTACAGTTTGTTATCTTTTCCTCGATTTGTATGGGCTTTTTGTAGTTTCCTAATTACAATTGGGGAAGACTATTATTTTTTATAAATAATGCTGCCTATTGAAATTAAGAAGTTAGGGGCTTAAACAACTTTTTAATAATAATAAAAAAGGGGGAGCCCGCTATTTTTCAAAATAGCGGGCCCCGACGGACATCAAAATGAATGGCCCCCGAGGAAAGAGAAGAAAATTGCCAGTAAAAAACAACCCAGGTTTCTTTTTTGATTATTGGTCGATTTTCTCAAGTACAAATCTACCAATATGTAAAAATGACAATTTACTTATCTCTCAGCGGAGCGGGTAATTTTCTGCTTTCTCTCAGGCGGAAATTTTTTTTCCTAGGGACCTGCGTCCCGCAGGTTCCGATGGAATCTTTGAGGCCTTATAAGCCTCAAAGATTCCCAGGGGCCCGCTTTGCGGGCCTCTAGGAAAAAAAATTTCTACCTGAGAGAAATTTTTTTTCCTAGGGACCTGCGTCCCGCAGGTCCCGACGGAATCTTTGAGGCCTTATAAGCCTCAAAGATTCCTTGTTTTTTTTACATTTTACATTAAAATTAACTAAATTTTAGATTTTCGTATTTAATCATTTTGCAAAAAAAAAAGAACAGATGATGAAATTATAAATGACAACAACATCACTGGCCAATTTAAAAGCTTGGTAAAAAATTAAAACCTAGGTAAAAGACTTGCAAGTAGGTATGAGGGCCGCCATCGTACCCTTTTTAAAAAAGCGGCTCTGCTCATTATAAATAATTGGCGGAGCCCGATTAAGATTGTAGACTAGTCTACAATCTTCTGGTTGAAAAATGGCGGTCCTCAACGGACATCTAAATCAATTTGGATGTCTTTATTCCTGCTTGCATAGATTTTTTACCGGCCCCAGGGGCATAAAAAAAATCGAAAGGGAAAAAAATCAATGAGGACTTGCGTACTGTAGTTCCCGACGTAATAATCTTTGCGGCGTATAAAGCCTCAAAAATTCCTATTTTTTTAATTAAATAGTGGACAATTGTTTTTTAGACGAAGAAAAAAAATGGATAGAACAAACGGAACGATATAAGCAAATTTATTTGTTTATCAATTTTTACTAGGAAAAAAGTAATCTAGAAAAAAAGGAATCTAGAAAAAGCATCCATCGGAAAAAAATCTTTGATTTTTTTCCGATGGATGCTTTTTCTAGATAAACCTGGGTTTTATTTTGATCGCGTATTTCGAGGCGATCATTCAAAATGATTGCCTCGAAATACGCGATCGGGGTAAAACCGTCGATCTGATCCGCACCATAGTAAAAAAGGAATCTTTGATTCCTTTTTTTTTAGGAAAAACCAAATTGCATAGCAATTTGGTTTTTCCGTCATATTTTCCATATTAAAAATATGGAAAGATCTAGGGAAAAATTTTAATTTTTCCCGTCGAAAAAAAGGAATCGAAGATTCCTTTTTTTCTAGATTTTTTTTTTCTATCAATGCTTTTACGATGGGAAAAATCTTTAATTTTTTTCTCTTCGATTTTTTTACGTCATAAAATAAAAATCAAATATTTTTTTTTCATGATAAAACGAAAAGAAATCGCCAAAATTTATAATCAGATAACTTTTTTACTTTTGATGAATAAAGACCTCCTCGTAATAATCCGTTACTATTTCAACCATTTTTTACTTTGTTTAAAAGCTAAAAAAGTTTCTTTATTGAGAGCCTCGCGCTACTCGTATTTTTCAAAATACGAGTAGCGCGAGGTCTTAATACTTTTAAAATAGGTCTCGACCATAGAAAAATATTCTCGACTTTACTCTTGATATATTTAATATGGACGAGAAAGATCGACGAAAAAAAGGAAAAAAAACCTAAGATATTCCAAAATTATAGATTTACTTCATAAAATAACTAAACTAAACGCTGTCGCAGCAAATTTAATCATATAAACCTGATGCTAATTGAACTCTTTCAAATTGTTTTTTTTTGAAAACGAAAAACAATTGACCTAATACTAATAATAATAAAACTACAACTAATCCAACTATACGAGCCGGGCTTTGAAGTACTATTTCGGATTCAGTTTGTCCGAACCCACCAACATTCGGATTTAGTGTTAAAGCTTGATCCGCTTTAACAAAATCCCCTTCTTTTACAATAAGTTCTGGTCCGGCTGGAATTTTTTCTGAAAAAATTTCGTTATTTTCTTGTATGTTAATTAATGAATATTTTTTCTTTTGAACAATTTCAACTATTTTTCCAGTGTGTTTCGTTGTAAATTGGTTGTTATTACTTAACCTACCGTCTGGATTTAACTGACCACGACCTCGATTAGCAGCAACATAAACAGGGTATTTTAAATAGGCAAAATCTTTCTCTTTCTCATTAGGTGCCAAGATTGGAACTGTCATTTCAGAATATTTCTTTGATACTGGTCCAACTACTAAAATATTATCATTTTCTTGATTATATTTTTCAAAATTTAAATCTCCCATTTTTTCTTTTATATTTTGTGGAATTCGGTCAGGAGGTGCTAGTTTAAATCCTGGTGGTAAAATAAGTGCAGCTCCTACATTTAAATCGCCTTTTTTTCCATTACCTATTACTTGTTTTATTTGCTTGTCAAACGGTATTTTTATAACGGCTTCGAAAACCGAATCTGGAAAAACCGCTTGTGGAATATTAATTTCAACTGGTTTTGCAGCTAAATGACAGGAACTACAAACAATTCTACCAGTTGCTTCTCGTGGTGATTTTGGATATAATTGTTGAGCATAAATTGGAAAAGCATCACACCTATTAAAATTAAAAAAGCTTAAAAAACCTAAAAGTAGTATACTAATTCGTTTTGAAAAATTAATTTTCATATATTTATATGTATTTTATTATTAAGCCAATTTTGGCCAAACGATTTTAACGTGGAAATTTTGGAACCACTAATTAAACAGAATTAATTATCCATAAAAAAACGATAAGATCGTTTTTACTTTTTATTTTTCTGCTATGTAGTAGAACATAAAATTATAAACATAAATAATTTAAATGTATTGAGGAAAAAAGAATGCGTCTAAAAGAACAGAAAAACTAAGGTAAAAAAACAAAAGGGAAAAACGAGGTTTTGCCATCGTCCCGATGAGAAAAAAATCTCGATCTTTCCATATTTTAATATGGAAAGATTGACGGAAAAACGAAATCGCTATGCGATTTCGTTTTTCCTAGAAAAAAAGGAATCAAAGATGGACAAAAAAAAGAATCTTCGATTCTTTTTTTTTCGATTCCTTTTTTTCGACGGGAAAAATTAAAATTTTTCCCTAGATCTTTCCATATTTTAATATGGAAAGATTGACGGAAAAAAGGAATCGAAGGGAAAAAATCTAGAAAAAGCATCGATCGGAAAAAAAAATCAATGGGGAGAGAGAAGAAAATTGCCATTGCTTTTTTTTTCCGATCGATGTTTTTTCTAGATTCCTTTTTTTCGACGGGAAAAATTAAAATTTTCCCCTAGATCTTTCCATCTGTGAATATGGAAAATATGACGGAAAAACGCAATCGCAAAGCGATTGCGTTTTTCCTAGGTTTGACCCCGAAAAAAAAATCAATGGGGAGAGAAAAGAAAATGGCCATCGGAAGAGAAAACGATATATCGTTATTTTTTTTTCTGGGATCCCAAAACCTATTTATGATTGGATCTAAAGACTATGGATAAATCCGCCCCAAGATCACTTAGGCAGCTTGGGGAAAAAATTTTAAATCAATATTATTGACAAAATATTACAACCTCGAGACAATATCCTTTTAAGATTTTAACTTGCAAGAAAATGCGATTCGAGACTTGCGACAATATTTTTTTTTTTAATTTCAAATCGCCAGAAATAAAAACGACCGATTGAACATATATCCGATTCTACATCAAAGAATTGGATATATGTTCAATCGGTCGTTTTCGATTTTTCCTAAATTATTGCTCATAAATTTCATTCATTATATATATCCGAAGTATTCATTTCTTATTAGCAAAGAAATTGGCCAATTTGAAATTTACACGGAACAATTTTGACTAATTGAAATTATAGTGTTGAAAGACATTTTGACAAATTATCATAACTCACAATTTTTAAAAAATCGAAATCATTACCGATCTTTAATATATTTTGCAATATATTTTATTGTTTGTCTTGAACAAAAATAATATTTTCTTTTTTGTGTTGGACTAGAGTATTAAAATTTTATTAAAATTATAATAGCTTAACTTTAAAATTTTATGAATCCTTTTATTGAGAATAATATTAAATCAATCCGCTTTTATCAATTAATTCTAAAAGAATCAAAAAGATTGATTAGAAATTATGTTTGGAAAACATATTACATGCTCAAATATGCAATTTTTTTTTAATTGTATATTCGAAAGGTCCAAAAATCATGCATGACTAACGATGAAAAAAAGGATTCTTGCTTGCAAGGTGTTTTTTTTGTAATTTCTTATTTTTCAATCTACTACTTAATCAGAAAAAATTTGCGGGCTTATTAGGGGCGTGTAAGACACGAAATACTAAAAATACGGAATTATCGAGACAAGGAAGCAAGTGAACTAGCAAGCGAATGTTATAAGATAGTATATCTCCGATGGTTTTTTGGGCAATCAATCTTCCAAAACACCTCGTTCTTACTTTTTTGTCGGTTTCTTCATCAATTACAATGGAGAAACTAAGAGGCAAAAAAAAAGACCCCTACTATTTAGGACCAAAGGTATTATTTTTTTATATTTTATCTATAAAGAAAAGAATAGAAAAGGAGGAAGAGATCTAATACCCCGAAACCAATTTTTAATTTAATGTCGTCCTAAAAGAAAATTCTTACTTGCAAAAATTTTTTTTCGTCGGTTTATTTTTTTGCCAGCGAAACTGGGTTATAGGGACCATCAGAAACAGATGAGGGCTAGGAAAAGAACAACTAGCATTTTTCCCAAATTTAGGAAAAAAAATTGGGGGCTTGCAATGAATTGCGAACCCCGAAGGACAAAGATTTCTGGGGGACATCTTTGTTCTTTCATTTATGAAACTCTTTTAGCTTAAATCGCCAGAGTTTATTCGAAAATAGGTACCGCTATTTTAAAACAAAAAGAGCGTTCGGCTCCTCTTGTTTTAAAATAGCGGTCTTTGAAGGAAATTTTTTCTTAAAAGATCGTTTCTTCAATTGTATAAAATTTTTCCTATGTTTTTAAAGCCTTTCCACTAAAATTTTCAATTTTGGTGGAAAGCCCTTTTTTACTGGAATGGCCATAAAGCATTCATTCTACTATGTCAGATGAATGCAAATGTATAAATGGCCATTCCAAGGAAAAAGTCCTATTCGGGGGAAAAGTAAAAAATATGAGGGCCTCGCAATTTGAAAAATTGCGAGACCCGTTAATAAAAAGAAAAGGGAACCCCGGCTTTTTATAACAGAGGTCCGTCCATAAGAAACAAATAGAATTTCTTTTCTCCACATGTGATTTTTTCTCTTCCTAAATAGAATGAATATTTTTTGGACAAGTCTCGGCAATTTAGAAAGTGAAAAACAAAAAAAAAATCTCGAAAAAAAGTAATCTTTGATTCCTTTTTTTCGAGATTTTTTTGATGATTGCCAATAATTTTGTCTTTCTTGTCTTTCTTTACTTTATCGGAAGAGAAAAGACGAAAAGTTCAGGATTCGTAGAGTTCTTAATCTTAAATTTTAATCTTCGTGATCATCAAAAGGATCACGTAATTCTTTACTTGGTTCTCCAAATGAAACGTAAACAAAATAAGTTGTTAAACTTAGTAAAGCAAACCATAAAAATAATGTAATAAATAAAGCAGAACTTTCCATTGTTTTTAAATTTTTTTTTTTAATTTATATTCAAAATATAATCTATATTTTTTTGACTTAAAATAATATTTTGCGCTTTATTTTTTAGCCCGCTTACAAAGCTAAAAAATTTCACTTCCTCGCTACGTAATACAGCTAGTCAATAAAACTAATAAACCCTTGAAAAAAATTATTTCGACGAAAAAACCATTATTTTCAAACAAAAAAAAGCAAAAAAAAAAACCTTGCAAGCAAAGATTTTTTTTCGACGGGAAAATCCTTGCTTGCAAGGATTTTCCCTCGCTTTGACCTGTCAAGGTTTTTTATTCATCTTCTAATTTTTTCAATGTGAAAAATTTAATTCCGCTATTTATTTGAAAGCGATGTTATGAAATTCAATTTTTTAGTTATTATTAGTTCGAATTTGCTCAATTAAATAAAAGGTTTCGGGCTACGAGTAAATAATATTTTGATATACATCGGTGCTTGAATAATATAATGAAGGTAACATTTAAAAATACCAACCAAATTAACGTTATATTTTTGTTAAAAACGTGTTCGAAAATATGGAAATTAAATCCTTCTGGGGAGAGAAAAGAAAATTGCCCGCCCCGGGGAGAAAATAGAAAAAACAACCGATTCTCCCACAATTTTTGGAAAATCGGTTGTTTTTTCCTCGCAATTTTCTTCTCTCTCCCCATTGTTTTTTATTCTAAAGAAAAGCTACTTCGCCAATTTTTTATAAGGAAGGCGCAAGCGGCATTTTATTTTAAATTAAAAAAGATATTTAGGTGTTTTTTTTTAATAACAATTTAGAAAAAATTGGCGGAGCCAGATAGTAAAAAGTGGAAGCTCGCCAATTTTTTTGCAAATGGCGGGCTTTATTATTGCTTGCAAGTACTTTTTTTTGTCTCATACACAATAGTAGGCCAAGGGAAAATCCTTGCTTGCAAGGATTTTTCTTCCTTTTTTCCGTCAATCTTTCCATATTTTAAGCCCCAGGGGCATATGGAAAGATCTAGGGGAAAAGAAGCTCTGCAAGCAGGGCTTCTTTTCCCGTCGAAAAAAAGGAATCTTTTATTCCTTTTTTTCTAGCATTTTGCAAATTTTTTTCAAAACCGGAATAATTTTTTTCAATAAATTATTCCGGTAAATAGCTTTCCTTTTTCTAAATTTCGATATGCTTATTATTGCACGCAATAATTTTATTTTTCAACATGTTTTTTATAAAAATAAATTAATAGTGGATTTTGATAAAAAATGCTGGTTTAATTTCAGAATACATTACATTATAAAAAAAGGAGCTTTAACTTTTTAATCGCGTTATATAGAGGTATAATTGAATACCGATAATTAAAATAATAGGGAGCACAGATATTTTTATACCAGTTCTTCCTAAATCTTAGATTTAAAAATAATCGTTCGCTTCCAATTTAATATTGGAAAAAACGAGGTAAAATGGTCGAAAAAAAAAAAAAGACCAAAAAAAACAAATATTTTAAAAACAATTTTGTTTTTTTTTCTCGTCATAAGTATAATATATACTACAATACCAATTTTGAAAAATATGAAGCATTTACGTTTTATATTCAATGCTACAAAAAGAGAAAAGAGGCAAATTTCGATTATTTATGGTAGGTAGAGTCCTTAATTCTTTTCATTTCTTAAAACGGATCCGAGCATTAAAGTTAGTCCTAACTAGTCAAAGCTTTTTACAAAAATAAATAGCTTATAATATTTTTTTATCAGATCTTTTGTGCCCATAAGTTATCTCGAGCTTTTCAAACCTCATATAATTATTTATTTACTTAGCAGTTCTATTTTTGACGCCATAATTTCATAAATAATTATAAATTGTCTTTTGCATTTTTCAATACAACAAATTTAGAAAATACAAAAAAAAATCGAAAAAAATTTCGATCTTTTCATATTAAAATATGGAAAGATCGAGATTTTTTCGACGGGAAAAATTAAAATTTTCACCTAATTTTGCCAGTTATCTTATGATACCATAACCTCGCCCCCTTCTTTTTGATCCGGAAAAAAAAGGTATGTGATGGTATCGCCGACAAAATAAATGCTTGGTGATGATAAAATCGACGGTTTTTTACCATTTTAAAATATGGTAAAAAAACCTTTTTTTTTACCTTGCTCCGCCAATTATAAATGATTGACGGAGCCCGATCAAGATCGTAGACTAGTCTACGATCCTTTGGTTTTAGATTTTAAAACTGAAACTAACGTCGAAAATACGAGGACACCGAAATAAATTTCGGTGTCCGTCGGGACCCAAAGCCATTGAAAATGGTTTTGGGTCCCCCCTTTTTTTCTACCTATAGAGTAATTCAAAATTAAAATCAATGATTCTAATTTTGAATTACTAAAGGATAAACCATTCAAAAAAAAGACGACCAATTAGGCATTTTTATACATTTTAAGATTAAACATTCGAAAATCTTATTTATGTTCAAATCGTTCGTTTTCCTTAAATTTTTGCTCTCCGGGAGACTCGAACTCCCACTGCAATTAGCAACAAGTTCCTAAAACTTGGGTGTCTACCAATTTCACCAGAAGAGCTTTTTAGTATATTTAATTTTAGATAAAATGAATTATAATAATTTATTTTAAATTTGTCAAAAAAATTATTTGAGAACTCTGAATCAAAATAAAAAATGATAAAAAGGTTTTTTCACAAGGAAGTAAGTACATTTTTTTGAAGAATGCGTTGGAAAGAAAATTAGAGGAAAATTTTTCGCGTAAAAAAAAAAACCACCGATTGAGCATATATATTTGGCTAAGTCTAATCGGAAAATGTCTGAAAATGCCCAATCGGTGGTTTTCTTTTACGACCGGAAAAAAAATCAATGGGGATTTTTTTTCCAATCGATAAATCTTTGCAAGCTACAAAATTACCCTCTTTACTTTTTTAAGTTTTTTAAAATGAAAAAAGTAAAGGGGAAGTTTTTCAACGGTTTTATAACTATTTTCATTTTTTATTGGGAATTACCGGTAACAATAAGTCTTGTTTGCAAGGCTTTTTGTTGCAGTCGGAAAGGGGGGGCTGCTATTTATAAATTTCTTTTTCCCCTTTGATTTTTTAGAATATTTAGTAAATGTCACTTAATTCATTTTTTTTTTTGCAAAAATGGTCAAAAATTTAGTTTTATAACAAATATAACCTAAAAAAATAAAAATTTAACTTGTTTTAAAAATCATTCATTGATATGTTAATATTCCTTAGTTTTTTTACCAAATTTTTGAATTATTATTTAATTTTACCCATTTTAATATTTATTATATACAGTTATAATTTTACAAATTTTTAATACCAAAATTTTTGTATTATGAACCTATTCTAACTAAAGAAAACGCAAACAACTTGTTTCACTAAATTTTTAATAAAATTTAAGATTCAAAGAATATAAAAAATTTAGAATCATAAATAATTTATATTTCAAAATTGACAATTGAAAAGATAATTAACTCGTTAACACTTCCTATCGAGCGAATAAAATACCTTGAGAAAAATTAAAATCTTTCCAGAGTTTTTTGTAAAAAAATATCTCATTTATAAAACCGCCCTCAATCTATGTTTTCTAATTTTATCGGAACTAGAGAAAGAAAATTACAAGTTATTTTATTTTTTTTCGTCGATTGTATTATCAGCACCAAAAATTTTTGGTGCTGATACAATTTAGAAAAGTAGAGAAATATAATTTAATTTACTCCTATATTTCCTCCCAATTATAATTTCTATTCGGTTATCAAATAATGCCATCAAATATACGATCCCTAAAAGTAAAGATTCTAATAATTTAAAAAACTGATGTTGATCAGGACCCTCTATTAATATTTATTTAAGAAGAGATGAGAGCCCTCATTTTGAAGTCACGAAGCCTAGTGATAAATATATAAGAGAAAAAAAATCTAACAAGCAAAGCTAAATAAAGAAAGCGGCAAAAAAAAAAGACAAATAGAAAAAAAAATTCTCGATCTTTCCATATTAAAAGATGGAAAGATCGAGAATTTTTTTTTCCTTCGATTTTTTTTCACCTCATCTATTTCTTTTATATTCTAACAAAAAACATGTTCTTTTTATTGAAAAGTACCCTTTTTTTTTTATTATATAGAGAACGTCAATACGAATGCATGCGTATTTTAATCGTATACATCAAAGACGTTCTCAACATAACCGCACGCTAAATCTTTCCATATGCCCCTGGGGCGTCCCAGGGGGCATATGGAAAGATTTATGGAAAAAAGGATTTGATCTTCTTTATTGAATCTTTAGTTAATCGTTTCTGTTATGCGTTTTAGTATTATACCAAAAAATGAAAATAAGCTCCCAATTTTTGGCAATAATGACAAAAATAAAAAATTAAACAATTTAATACATTATGATAATTGCTGCTATTACGTCATACACAAATATTTCAAGTATTCTAGTACCTCTAACTGGTTTATTATTACCAGGCTTTGCAATGGCTTTTTTGTTTCTAAAAATTGAATCAAAAAATGTCTAAAAATTTTAAATTCTTTTTAACAACAATATATGTAAAAAAACTGATTACTCATTAGATTTATACAAAAAAGCGAAATCAGCTATCTTTTTTTGTAACCGTTATTTTTTAATAATCCCATGAACAAGAAAAAATAATTCTTGATTTCTCAAAAATTATTTTTTAAAAATATCCAATGAGCTTTGAAGATATTTTTTTTTCGAAAGTTTTACCCTGTAAAAATTGGAAAAAATTTAATTGTTCGAATTCTTTTTCAACGTACCCTATTGATTATAAAATAGGGTCTTCATATCTTTTTTGGATTCAATGTGTATAAAAAGTGAATATTTTAATTTTTGTAATGTTCATTTTTATTCCTTCTTATTAAATCCGATTTTTTAGATAAAAAACCAACCGCTTTTTATTACAACCATAAATAATAAAAGACAGTTATGCTTGATAATTCCTTTTAAAAAGTTTATACAAAAAACTTTAAAAAATATCTAGATCTTTCCATATTTTTAATATGGAAAATATGACGGAAAAACGTAATCGCAAAGCGATTGCGTTTTTCCTAGATCTTTTCATATTTTTTTCGATGGTTTCTCATCCCGATGGCGTAATCTGGCGCAATTATTTTGAATGATTGCTACAGATTACGCCATCGGGGTGAAAGTTTAAATACTTGGGGATAATAAAATATAATAAAATAAGAAATTGAAATCTTTAGATTTTATTTGTTAAAATTGAAGAAATACTTTTTATTGATCAATTAATTGATTAATAAAAAGTATTTATTAATGTTTATTTAATCAAGATTAAAATATCATTAAAACCCACAATCACATTAACATTTTATATTTTTTTGTCTTTTTTTTCAGGACCAAACAAAATAATAAATAGTGTCGGTTGACAAATAATTAAAAAAATCATTAATTTTTTTTACATAAACCTTTTCCTCTTCTTACCTTTTTGTTTAATTTAATTTAAGCTCAGTGAAAAAAGTAATAAAGTATTTACAATTTAATTTTATCTAGTGGAGAATCAAGAAAAATTTTTCCCAATCTAATTAATAATTAATTTAGTTGACGTAATTCTAAAAATTTATGATAAAATTACAAAAATAATTTTTGAAATGAAAAAGCATAGCCGGTAAGTCAAATTTCATTGGATTATCCAATTGACCACCAAATAAACGGAAACTTAAAAGGCTACCGCGAAACCGTAAAGACGAAAGCCCCGGCAATTTTCTAAATTACCGAGACCAGTAGTAAAAAAGGGGAGCCCGCTATTTTAAAAAATAGCGGGCTCCGACGGACATCAAAATGAATTTTGATGTCCTCGTTCTATTTTTAAAGGAACATTCTACCAATTTAGAACTTGTACCAAAGTAGAAGAGTATTCTTCCATAAATAGCAGAAAGGTTTTGCGGTTATGAAATATGGCTTATCCGGACTAACTCAACGTTATTGCGCGTAACCATTTTAGGTTCTCATTTCTTTTCAATTAAATAATAATTTACATCCCGTTCACTTTTTTTTAATAAAATTTTTTTTCACTGAAATAATATTGTTAAGGCTTAGTTTTTTTGCCTTTTTTTAAGGCTAAAAACATAAGCCTCTTGGCTTTGCCATGGAGCAAAAATTTTGGGACAACTGAAAACCTTGTCTATAAGTAAGTAAGTATACAGGGTTCTTTGTTGTCCCAAAAAATAAAGAATGCTCGCTTACAAAAAAAAAGCCTTTTTTTAAAAAATTATTGGTCTGTGAAAAGAGGCTCTGACAATTATTTATAATAATTGTCGGAGCCCAACATTCTTCCAAAATCAAATTTTTAGAAAAATTTATACCAGCATAAATTTTTTTTTTCGTCAATTTTATTCTAACTAAGAATTTTGATGATAAAATCTTGCATTATCAATTAAAATCTTGGCTAAAATTAGCCCAGTTTTTGTTAGATAACGCCTATTAAAGAAATGGAAGACCCTCAATAAATTAAAGGCCCCCACACAATTTATCCCCCCGGAAAATATTCCGGGGGGACAAGTCGCTCGATTTCATTAAATCAAGAATATCAAAGACCCTGAAACCAATTATTTAAGTTTTAGGGACTATTGTAAAAAAAATTTTTTTCCTGAAATTTTTATGTCCGTAAGGGCCAGTCGCCCTTTTTAATTCTGGGAATATAAAAAAAAGTCTCGATCTTTCCCTATTTTAATATGGAAAGATTGACGGAAAAACGAAATCGCATCGCGATTTCGTTTTCCCGTCATATTTTCCATATTAAAAATATGGAAAGATCTAGGGAAAAAAAAGCCCTGCTTGCAGGGCTTCTTTTCCCGCCAAAAAAAAGGAATCGAAAAAAAAAGAATCGAAGATTCTTTTTTTTATCCATCTTTGATTCCTTTTTTTCTAGATTAATCGCATTTTTTTAACTACAATTACATTTCTTTAATCATGGGAGCCTATTTTTTTTCGGTTTATTAAACAGTGAAAAAATAAAAACAGAATGGGTGATGAACGGAAAAAATAAGAAAACAATTAACAAAAAAATTTTAGATAATTATGGCGCTTCCATGGTATCGCGTACATACAGTCGTTTTAAATGACCCAGGTAGACTTATTTCTGTTCATATTATGCATACAGGTTTAGTAGCAGGTTGGGCAGGTTCAATGGCTTTTTATGAATTATCAATTTTTGATCCTTCTGATCCTGTTTTCAATCCAATGTGGCGTCAAGGATGTTTCGTTTTACCATTTATGACTAGATTAGGAATAACACAGTCTTGGGGTGGATGGTCAATAAATGGTGAAACGTCTGCAAATCCTGGAATATGGAGTTATGAAGGAGTAGCAACTTCACATATTATATTATCTGGTTTATTGTTTGCCGCTGCGGTTTGGCACTGGGTCTTCTGGGATCTAGATTTATTCCGTGATCCACGAACAGGAGATCCTGCACTTGATTTACCAAAAATTTTTGGGATTCATCTATTCTTATCTGGCTTATTATGTTTCTCATTTGGTACTTTCCACGTAACAGGCATTTTCGGTTAATTCCTGGCTGCTTCATTGAAAAATCTTTGAATGAAAATCTACTTAAACGGGGAATCTCTAAGTTTAGCTTTACTAAATATGACAATCCCGTACCAAATTTTTTGTACTTCCGTTTGTTTTCTTTTGGAATAATCTACGTAAATGGGTTAAATAAAAAAAGAGAAGGGCAATTTAAAAAATCGACGGACATCCAAATGAATTCATTTGGATGTCCTTGTTTTATTATGTTTGAAAAAAACCGTCTGCCCCCAGGGCGAAAAAAAAGAAAAAAAAAGTCGATCCATATTAAAATCTGAAAAATATGACGGAAAAACAAAATCGCCTATCCCGGGGAAAGAGAAGAAAATTGCCCGCCCCGGGGCGGGCAATTTTCTCTTTTCTCCCCCTTTTTATACATCTTGGTCGATTTGAACCATAGAAAATCGACCTAAAATCGAAAAAACAACCGATTCTCCCAAAATTTTGGGAGAATCGGTTATTTTTTCCTCGCAATTTTCTTCTCTCTCCCCTTTGCGATTTCTTTTTTCCTATCGATGCTTTTACGACGGGAAAAAAAATTATTTGAATTTGCTTTAGGAGATATTTATTGTATTTGCTGTTTAAAAAATAATAAAATATATATTATATCTTGGCTCTTCAGCTTCTTTTCTTGAAAGAGCGACCCAACATTTGTCACTTCTTAAAACTCAAAATCACGAATGCTTGTCTTTACAACAGAATTTCAATATTTATGGGAGTTCTTTCTTTTAATTTCGAATTATTAATTTTGAAAATAATTTAAAAAAACGCCTTCAATTATAAAAATAATTTATAAGTCAGTAGCTTCCAAATCAATGTTACAATTCTTCTTTTTCTTTTGAATTTGAAAAAGACTGTAGTAGTACAACAAATTTTAATGGATTAAAAAATTTATTCTTCAATTAGAGAAGCTAAAAGAGCAACAAATATTTAAAAAACAAGCATTATACGACGATTAAACAATACTAATGATTTATCGTTTATTCGGTTAAACAACGTGGTTATTCCAAAAAAAGGAAAATATGATTTCATTATTAACGGGAGACGCTATTTCTCTAAACAAGAAGTTATTGCCAATAACTTAGCAATAAATGATAATGAAGTAAGAGAAAGATGTAGTTCCCAAATTTTGAAGTGAAAACATTAGCAGATGGTACAAAAAAATAGGTCGAACGACTATCTCAATCAAGAGTAAGGTTGAAATCGCTAACCTGAAACAATAGATATCTGATTTAACATCAAGTATGAAACGACAATTGGATAAAGATATAGTCTGATCTTTATAAAAATATAAAGTTGAGTAAATTACCAAAGCTTTGGTTAAAACTCAAGATAAGTGTCGCGAACTTATTTAACATTAATGCCAGGTATTTGGATATCTGATCCGTTTAGTATTACTGGTAGTGTACAACCCGTTGCGCCTGCATGGGGTGCAGAAGGATTTGATCCTTTTAATCCTGGTGGAGTTGCAAGTCATCATATCGCTGCTGGACTATTAGGTATTATAGCAGGATTATTTCACTTATGTGTACGTCCGCCACAACGTTTATATAACGCATTAAGCATGGGTAGTATTGAAACAGTATTATCTAGTTCAATAGCTGCCGTATTCTGGGCAGCATTTGTTGTAGCAGGTACAATGTGGTACGGGTCTGCAACAACTCCTGTAGAACTATTTGGACCAACTCGTTATCAATGGGATTTAGGATATTATCAACAAGAAATTGAAACACGTGTTCAAAAAAATTTAAATGAAGGAAAATCTTTATCTCAAGCTTGGTCCGAAATTCCTGAAAAATTAATCTTTTATGATTATGTCGGAAATAATCCGGCTAAAGGAGGATTATTTCGAGCTGGAGCTATGAATAGTGGAGATGGTATTTGTGTAGGATGGTTAGGGCATGCTGATTTCAAAGATCAACAAGGTCGTGAATTGTTCGTGCGAAGAATGCCTTCATTCTTTGAGAACTTCCCAGTAATCTTATCTGACGCTGATGGTGTAGTTCGTGCAGACGTTCCTTTCCGAAGAGCTGAATCAAAATATAGTATCGAACAGGTTGGAGTATCTGTTACATTCTTTGGGGGAGAATTAGATGGGATCACATTTAATGATCCAGCAACCGTTAAAAAATATGCTCGAAAAGCATCATTAGGAGAAGTTTTAGAGTTTGATCGAGCAACATCAGGTGCTGATGGAGTATTCCGCTCAAGTCCTCGTGGATGGTTTACGTTTGGTCATCTTTCGTTTGCCCTACTATTTTTCTTTGGTCACATTTGGCATAATTAAGTGCTATATAGATTAAAAAATCTATATAAAAAACCAAATAGATTGCGGAAAAGATTAGAAATCAAATCCGCAGCTAATTTAAAAAATTAGTTCAGAGACTATGTTTTGAATTCATTTAATAATGTAAATAATATAGTCCGCATTTATTTGAAAAAATAATAAAATGTGGGAGCTCGCGTCATTTTCCGCGACGTGTTCTCGGGAATTGATCCAAATTTAGAAAGTCAACTTGAATTTGGCTCTTTTTATAAAATTGGGGACACTTCTACTCCAAGAACTTAATTTTAAAATATTCAATTAAAATTTTTTTCTTTTTTATCTTTATCAATTTTTTTTCGTCATAAAAAAAAGAATCTAGAAAAAGCATCTATTTTTTTTTTCCTTCGATTCTTTTTTTTCCTTCGATTCTTTTTTTTTCTTCGATTCTTTTTTTTTTAGTAAAAACGAAATCTCGATCTTTCCATATTTTAATATGGAAAGATTGACGGAAAAAAGGAATCTTCGATTCCTTTTTTCCTAGAAAAAAAAGAATCGAAGGGAAAAAAAAATCGAAGATTTTTTCCCGTCGTAAAAGTATCCATAGGAAAAAAGTAATCGAAGATTACTTTTTTCCGTCAATCGTTCCATATTTTAATATGGAACGATCTAGGGGAAAAGAAGCTCTGCAAGTAGGGCTTCTTTTCCCGTCGAAAAAAAGAAATCTTCGATTTCTTTTTTTCTAGATTTTACCGGCGATCCCATGCCATAAATGGCATGGGATCATTCGATAGTCAGCAAAATCTAGAAAAAAAAAAGACGAATGAAGCTATATGCTCCATCCGTCTTTTTTTTTACGACGGAAAAAAGTAATCTTCGATTACTTTTTTCCTATGGATGCTTTTTCTAGATTCTTTTTTTTTTGTCAATCTTTGATTTCTTTTTTCCTAGGGGAAAATTTTAATTTTTTCCTAGATTCCTTTTTTCCGTCGATCTTTCCATATTAAAAGATGGAAAAAAATCGAGCTTTGTGATTTCTTTTTGACTAGCAGAAGGCAATTTTTTTTATAACATGACCTTATCAATGCCGCGATTTAATAAAATCCTCGTTCGTCATAGATTTAGAATAATAGCCCCTTGTTAGTATTCGACTTCTTATTATAAAGCCAATAACAAAGGTTCATTATTTTAAAACCGGATGGTTTTATTGGTTAAAATCCAATAAAACCATAAAATCAAACTTTTTAAATTTATTAAAATGGTATTTTTTTCTTAGGCTGACTCAGAATATTAAAAGCAAGTATTGTTCAAAAAAGAGGCTTTATTTTTTTTGTTAACTCATTTTCTCCTAATATTCTTTGACAAAAAAAAATCAAATTTTAAATATATTTAAAAATTTTGTTTTTTATTAAGTATTGTTCATTTAAAAATTAATTAAAAAAAATGGTCCAAGTTGGTTTCTGAATATAAATTACTTCTGTTAGTAATAAAAATTATATATATAATAAATCAATAAATTTAATATTGAAAAATTATTTTGTCAGATTATATAAAGTATTTAAAATTAAAATTTTTGTGTCTATCTAAACCCACAATTACTAATTGAAAAAATTGGCATGCCAATTTTTATTAGGGGTCGCGATTTTCAATTGCGACCCTCTTATTTTCAAATAAGTCTTTCTTTCTAACTAGCTTGTTTACCTACATTTTATTACTTAAAAAAAAGCATTTTTTTGAGGGAAGAAAATCTAAAAAAATAATGCTTTTTTTTTTTTCGTCTATCTTTGCAAATTTAAATAGCTACAGGGAAAAAGATAAAAGAGGGATTTTTTATTAAATATGTTTCTGACGGCAATAAAAAAAAAGTCACCCGAGGATCGTGAAGAAAATTGCTATTTTTACATATTCGTCAATTTGAATATAAAAAATTGACGTAAAATCGCAATTTTCTTCACGATCCTCTTCTTTTTACTCTTTTTTTTCAACAAAAAAAAAAGAATTAATGCAAGCATGGATGAAAAAATTTAAATCAATTTGGATGTTCGTTGGGTACTTCCATTTTATAACAAGAGGAGCTTTGACTAAATTGTTTGTATCGATTATATTACTTTTGTGAATGAATACATTTAAGTAACAAACTTACCTTTTTTGAAATAGTTCGTCTTTCTTAAGATGACGCGGACAATATATTTGAAGAAACAAACTGTTTAATATAACGTAATAATAAATTCGATGGTTTAAAAAAATTGGAGGCCCGCAATTTAGATTGTGAATCCCAACATATGAGAATGTATATGATCCTTGTTGAGCTTCGCCAATTATATATAATTGGCGGAGCAAGGGAAAATTCTTGAAAGGATTTTCCCTAGGAAAAAAATATTTTTTTTCCTAGGGACCTGCGTCCCGCAGGTCCCGACGGATTCTTTGAGACCTTATAAGCCTCAAAGAATCCTCGTTTTTAAACATTTTATATTGGTGATTAATAATCGTGTTCACTATAAATTAGACGTTCATTTTTTACGATGCATTAGTAAAGACCAAAATATACTTTTTTAAAATGATTTTGATCAATCATTTTTACAAGATTATCAAGTTTTTATATAATATTAGACCATGTTTCACTTTTTTTATAATCTTTCAACTAGAAAGTTGTATAAATGAAAAGACACTTTATTTTTAAAACACAACATAAAATATTTATGCATCAACCTCTTATGTAAAACTATTTTATACAAACCGAAAGTATTGATAAGGTTTTGAATTTGTTATTACTTAATTAAAAAAATAGATCGATTTATCTTATTTATTACACCCAAGTATCTATTTTGATTTATTTAAAAATTTTTTTCGCCAATATTTTATTTTCTAGATCGGATCCGCACCAAGCATTTTGCCGGTGATACCATCACTTAAAGGTGATGGTATCATACCACAACTGGCAAAATTATGGTGCGGATCCGATCTAGAAAATAAAATATTGGCGAAAAAAATTTTTTCAAGTAAATTTATCAGTTTTATTCAAAGATTCTGTAAAATGTTCAAAAAGTGTTAATGTTTGACTTTTTCACAGAAAAACTATTTGGTTTTAGATATTTTGTACGTGATTATGGAATAAAATATTTTAGCGTTAAAAACTTAAATTTTATCAAAAACATATACTTAAAATTTTTTTTTTGACATGATATATATTATATAATGTAGAGAATTTTTCACCACTCGAATATTCCTTATCAAAAAATTTAACCAGAATTACTACCAGAATCTATGTTACGAGTAGATTATTCATTGATTTATTTCCCAGTTAGTTCCTTTAACTATTTCTAAAAAATTTTCAGATTATTTAGCAAAAAAAAAAGGGGGAGCCCGGGCCCCGACGGACATCAAAGGGAAGAGAGAAGAAAATTGCCATTTTTGGTCGATTCTCTCCGGTTCAAATCTACCAATATGTAAAAATGGGGAGAAAATCGACCAAGATATATAAAAAGGGGGAGAAAAGAGTAAATTGCCATTTTTGCTCGATTTTCTCAGGTTCACATTGACCAAGATGTATAAAAATGGCAATTTTCTCTTTTCTCCCCGGGGCGGGCAATTTACTTTTTTCTCCCCGGGGGCGATTCATTTTGATGTCCTCGTTTACACTGGAAAAATATCTCATGATCATATTCAATAACTTATTAATTAGTATGGGAAAAAATTATTAAATTTGATTAAGTTAAATAATCCAAAAAACTTAGATTTATATTGTGCTTCATCTTATAATGGTTTTAATTTTAAGTTAATGAACCATTATTTTGAATATAAATAAATGTATAATGTTTTTAACACCATTTTAAATGTAATTTATCTTCAAGTTTATTATGATATTTTTACGAATAAAATGGGTAAAAACGAGGACCCCCTTTAGTGATCAAGGGGGTCCATCTAAAAAAAAAATGAGAAAGATCTCATTTTTTTTACTTTCTAGTGTTTATTATTTTTTTCAACTTAGTAAATAACAAATAAGTACAATACTGAATTTAGATTACCAACTTCCTTGACAAGTTCGAAGAATAGTAAAGTTACCTAATAATATAAATGATGATATAAAACTAAATTGATTTGTTTAAAAAACCAATATATTTATTTACATGCTTTTTCTTAAAAATTTTTTTATTTAAATAATTATAAAAAAACAATATTATTTTTAATTAAACAGACGTAAGAGTTAATAAAAAAACAATATTATTTTTAATTAAACAGACGTAAGAGTTAATAAAAAAACAATATTATTTTTAATTAAACAGACGTAAGAGTTAATAAAAAATGTGCCGTGCAAAAACGTAGTTTCAGTGTTGTCGATTTAAATTCTAATCTAACTTTTAAAAAGATAAATTTTTTATAATAAAATCAAAAATTGGTATAAATAAAAAAGTGAGTATAAACCTATGTAATACAAAAAAATTTCAACCAAATGCTTGTAAAAATCCCAATAATATAATATTATTAAGAAATTAATAAAAATATCTAGAGAAGACAGTTTTAGATAGAATAAAATTAAAGTTTATTAAAATTAAATTAAAAAATTGGCCCAAAAAACAGAACTCAAAAAGAGGGAACCCCGTCCAGGGAGAGAGAATAAAGCAAAAAATAAAACAACGATACTAAAAAATTAAATCACCATTCTTCCCAAATCAAAGATTTGGAAAGAATGATGGTTCAATTTTTTAAGAGAATGCTAGAAAAAAAGGAATCAAAGATTCCTTTTTTTCGGCGGGAAAAGAAGCCCTGCAAGCAAGGCTTTTTTTTCACTAGATCTTTCCATCTTTTAAAATGGAAAGATCTAGGGAAAAAGAAATCGAAGGAAAAAAAAAAAAATCGAAGATTGACAAAAAAAGGAATCGCAAAGGCGAAAGCGAAGAAAAAAGAAAATGCCAGGTTAATTTCTTTTCCTCATTTTTAGGTAGATGGAAAAAAATTAATTATTAAGCTAATATGCTTAACTAAAAAAAATTAAAAAAAATTGTTTGAATTCGCAATTTTAAAAATTGTTTTATAAAAATTTTTAATTTTATAATTTTATTTAAATTATAACAAAAACTTACTTTTTAACCGTAATATTATAATATTAAATATATAAATAAGACTCTAGCTTACCAGAACAAATTAATTTAAATCAATTGTAACTTTGATAAAAAATAATAGAAATTAACTTTTAATTTGACAAATTAAAAGTTAATTTCTATTATTTTTTATCAAAGTTACAATTGATTTAAATTAATTTTTTTTATAATTTAGTATTTTTAGGTTAAAAAAGAGTAATCTTTTGTGCGAACATATCGCTTTTTATTACCAACGCGTTTTCCAACACTATAAATGAAACAATTTACAAAAAAAAATCGATAATATATATTTTGATTTTTTCTCGCGGCTTTTGATTTTTTATAGCTTTTAAAAAATTGAGTTGATGACCGAGTTGGCCTAAGGTGGTAGTTTGTAAAACTACTGACGTTCGTCTTCGCTGGTTCGAATCCAGCTCAACTCAAAATTCGTTGCTTTAGACCGTCGCTGGTTAGAATCCGGCTAAATGCAAATTATTAGCTCTTTATGATTTGATAATTTTTTGACGTGAAAAAATTAACTTATGAACAATCCTTGTATGGTATGTATTTGATAATTATTAATAATTATAATTAAAATAACGGTTTAGATCTTAGTTATTTTCTTACTTTAATTTATTTACACTTTTCTTGTGTTTTGTATAATCAGACAAAAAATTATCAAATTATCAATTTTATTGAAATTAATTAATATATTATTAAAAGAGAAAAAAAATAATAAAAAATGTAAAGACGATGCTATAGTCCAAACCGCCTCATCGTTATTTTTTTTTGAAAAAACGAGGTTTGCCCTGAATTGTACATAAGGAACCGCAGATTGCGGGTTCCTACTAACAAAAACAGGATGAAGGTAAAACCATAATTATATTTAACATGATTTTATTTTTCGCTGATTTTGAAAATCTATTATAATAATTATGGTTTACTTCATTTTTTTTATCGGTTATTTTCTAAATAATATTGCAAGACCCTAATATCTTTCGTTTTTTATGAAAAACGCTAAAATAGCATGTATGAGCGAGAAAAATATGTATTATATATTTTTCCTTAATTATTTTCACTGTCCAAAAAAGGGAGGACACTCAATTTATTGAGTGTCCCCGACGCGAATTAAATATTCGCTCGTATTTTATAATTTTTTTGGACTTTACTCAGAATAAATTAAAACGAGGACATCAAAATGAATCACCCCCGGGGAGAGAGAAGAAAATTGCCCGCCCCGGGCTCCCTATTTTCACATCTTGGTCGATTTGAACCGGAGAGAATCGACCAAAAATGGCAATTTTCTTCTCTCTTCCCTTTGATGTCCGTCGGGGCCCGGGCTCCCCCTTTGTTTCCAGATTTTTATTAATTGCAGCTACGCAAATTTTTTTCTTAATCTTAAATTCATGTACATGTTATGGTCGATATTTTTAAAATAATTTTATGCTATTTTTAATAGTATACAGAAGAAGCAGAAAAAAATCGTCAAAATTATATCAATTCTTTCTAATGGAAAAAAAATAATATTAACCGTTTCTTTGAAAACAGTGAAAAATTATGCTATTATTTTAAACAGCGGAAAAATCGAAACATAAACAAAATAAAAAAATTAAAAGACTTTATTTTATTAAAAAATACGTGGGAAAAATTTTTTCCCTCTTATTCTTTCAATTTTTTCATAAAAAAAAAGATATATTTTGCCGGCAATTTCATAAAATTTATTTTATGGGATCATTCAAAAAAAAACTGGCAAAATCGAGCGGAAACCGTCAAAAAAATAAATAAAAGGGAAAAGGGATGAACCAAGGGAAAATCCTTGCTTGCAAGGATTTTCTCGACATAAAAAAATTTCAAAGAAAAAACGAAGATGTCTGGGGGACATCTAGAAAAAAAAATTCTTGCAAGCAAGAATTTTTTTTTCTAGGAAAAACGCAATCGCAAAGCGATTGCGTTTTTCCGTCATATTTTCCATATTAAAAATATGGAAAATATGACCATTTTACGATGGAAAGATCTGGTTTTTTACCATTTTAAAATATGGTAAAAAACCGGCGATTTTATGATCACCAAGAATTTATTTTGCCGGCGATACCATCACCTAACTTTTTTTTTCCGGATCAATGGGCATAATGCGTTCATTTTTCTTAAAATCAAAATGAACGCATTATGCCCATTGATCCGGAAAAAAGGGGGCGAGATTATGATATCATTCGATAACCAGCAAAATAAGAAAAAAAGGAATCTAAATCTTTCCATATTAAAATATGGAAAGATTTAGATTCCTTTTTTCGGTCGATCTTTCCAGCTTAAAATGATCATCGATGAGAATCCCTACCCAGCCACCCGATACCAGATGGTATCGGATCATTCGATATCCGGCAAAATCGATGACCATTTTAAGCTGGAAAGATCTTCAGATATGGTCACAAAAACGACGTGGGCGTAAAAGAAAACTACCGATTGAGCAGATATTTATCCGTCTTTTTCTTTTACAACCGAAAAAAAAATCAATGGGGAGAGAAAAAAAATTTCCATTTGTACATATTGGTCGATTTGAACCTGATAAAATGGACATCTCCCCATTGATTTTTTTTCCCTTTGTACGTAGAGGCTCACAATTTATTGCGGGCCCTCAATTTTTTTTTCTAGGGACCTGCGTCCCGCAAGTCCCGACGGATTCTTTGAGGCCTTATAAGCCTCAAAGAATCCCAGGGGCCCGCAAAGCGGGCCCCGACGGAAAAAAATTTCGAAGAAATTTTTTTTCCTCCATTTTTTTATTGAAAATGGCGGTCCTCGATGGATATCCAAATTGATTTGTATGTTCTCATTAATGCTTGCATTGATTCTTTTCTCTATGGTTTTACCACGGTGACGTAATTTGTGGTAAAAATTTGTCAAAGCTTATCATTGCATTCTTTGCATTTTTTAAAAACCAAAGAATGTCGCGCTTTTCCCCTTCAAATTTTTTAATTAGACAAGAATAGTTTTTCGTTAAAAAAAAAGTCAGATATCATAAAAAAAAAGGGAGCCCGCTATTTTGAAAAATAGCGGGCCCCGACGGACATCAAAGGGAAGAGAGAAGAAAATTGCCATTTTTGGTAGATTCTCTCAAGGGACCTGCGTACCGCAGGTCCAGATGGTTCAAATCGACCAAGATGTGATAATGGCAATTTTCTTCTCTCTCCCCGGGAGCGATTCATTTTGATGTCCTCGTTTACAGCATTTACCTTTCAAAAAAGAGTCTAGTATAATAAAACGAAAAAACTTAGAATTAGAGAGGAAAAGCAAGTAATAAAATAAAGGGAATTTAAAAAATCGACGGATATCCAAATGAATTCATTTAGATTTATGTCCTCGTTCCAATTAATTTTTTAACACTTAATAAACAAACTTTTTTCTTTTTTTAATAAAAAAGGGAAAATTTAAAGACATTAAATAGACAAATTTTTTAATTATGTTATCAATTTTAACATTACCAGAAGCATATGCACCATTTGCCCCTTTAGTTGATGTATTACCGTGTGATTCGTTTTCAGTACTACTGTATTGGAGGAAAACTAGCGTTTAAGGTTTTCTAACTAGAGTTTTTCTAGCTTAAGACTTTCTAGAAGTTGCTAGGTCTCAAACCATTAACGTAAAGTAGCGTTTACGTTAACAAGCAAGGGATTAACTTAGTAAGTATTCCAACCTTCTTCGGAAAAAAACTATGAGATAAGTGAATTATAGGATGAATAACATGAATCTATGAAATAATAAAGTCGGCTCATCATATTATTGGGGACAATGGAAGGTTATTTAGCACAGGTAAAAACCCAATCAGACGAAATAGCGTTAGGTTCAGATTGAATTCGGCTGTACAAGAATAGTGATAATTATTCAATCTAGACAGCGAACCCCGACATAGTAGGCATCCTATATTCATGTTTTAAAAAGAACTCTGGAACGAATAGAAACGAACTTTTCTCCTACGCGGTAGCTTTTGCTAAAAGTATACGAAAAGTTTGGGTAGGATAACATACCAAGGATCGAATACCGTATTCGGAAAAATGTAAAAAAATTCTATTTTTGGAATTTTTCTAATGGACCTCTGCAATAAAAAAAAAGGGGGGACCTAAAACCATTTTCAATGGCTTTGGGTCCCGACGGACACCGAAATTTATTTCGGTGTCCTCGTAATTTAAATACGTACATCGAGGCCCCAGAACTCGATTTTATTATTATCACCATAATTTTGCGGGTTATCGAATGATACCATATATTCGCCCCCTTTTTTTTCAGGGTCAATGCCTATTGATCTTAAAAAAAGTTAGAAAAAAAAATTCTTGCAAGCAAGAATTTTTTTTGATATTCTTACAAACCCGTCATTTTTTATTACCTAGGTCCTAGTTTTTTTACCCAATACTCTTACCTTGCATATGTTCCTTAGATCATATTTTATAGACGGTTAACTACAATTTTAAAATGAACGAGGACATCAAAGGGAAGAGAGAAGAAAATTGCCATTTTTGGTCGATTCTCTCCGGTTCAAATCGACCAAGATGTGAAAATAGGGAGCCCGGGGCGGGCAATTTTCTTATCTCTCCCCGGGAGCGATTCATTTTGATGTCCGTCGGGGCCCGCTATTTTTCAAAATAGCGGGCTTTCCCTTTCTATTCATCCTCATTTGTCGTTTTAGAATAATCATAATATTATCTTTTTCGTCTTTCCCGTTTCGACGAAGGAGGAACGGGGAAGACCCGGGGGAGAAAGAAGAAAAACCATATCGATAATTTATAGTTGTGATCGAGGAAGAGCCGTATGATAGGTAACTATCACGTACGGTTCGGAAGAGCAGCTTATGCAGTAATTGCGGAGCTGACTTTAACAATTATTCCAGTATTCTTTTTATTAGTTGCTTTTGTTTGGCAATCAGCCGTTGGTTTTAGATAAATATTAAATACTGATTACCAGCACATCAGGCTTTTTTATTAATCTGTATCGATGAATAAACTTGGTTTTTTAATCAAAATTAATTTATAAACTTACAAGAAAAACAAACGGACATGTTTTTTTTCAATATCAATGAAAAAACCGACCCAAACAAAATGACAGGATAAATAAATTTCATAAATGGAAGAGACAAGAACACCGAACCAAGGTATTTGTGCCAACACACTTTATTATTTTATTTTAAAGTACAACTTTGACTTTATTATTTTATTTTAAAGTACAGCTTTGACTTGTTCAAGCGAAATGTCGTGCTTTTTTAGATATGAAATTTATTTACGATTTATTTATGAAAGATGCGTCGAAATTCTCTTTCGTTGGGACTCTAGATTTTAGTCCCTTTTTTTTTCCTTCGATTCCTTTTTTCGGTCAATCTTTCCAGCTTAAAATGGTCATCGATGAGAATCTCTACCCAGCGATCCCATGAAATAAATGGCATGGGATTATTCGATATCCGGCAAAATCGATGACCATTTTAAGCTGGAAAGATCTTCATATGTGGTCACGACATGGGCCGACCGGAAAAAAAATAGATCCATATTAAAATATGGATAAGAAAAAAAAAATTCTCGAAAAAAAGGAATCAAAGATGGACAAAAAAAAGAATCGAAGGAAAAAAAAAATCGAAGATTTTTTTTTTCCGTCGTAAAAGTATCGATAGATTTTGCCGGCGATCCCATGCAATAAATGGCATGGGATCATTCGATAGCCGGCAAAATCTATCGATGCTTTTTCTAGATTCTTTTTTTTTCGATTCCTTTTTTTCTAGAATTTTTTTTTCGGTCGTAAAAGAAAAAGACCGCTATTTTTTAATGATCCTTATTGGGCTCCGCCAATTCTAAATAATTGGCGAAGCTAGATACAATGGCAGTCTCTAACGGACATCCAAATTTATAAAAAAAAAAGGAAACCATGGCTATTTAATTACATTTGCAATGGAAAAAAGTCATCAGCTTTTTTATTGCTTTATGATTGATTATGTTTTCCTTTTTTTAATCAATTTGAATGTCCTCATTATTATATGCATAAATTTTTTTTTTACGACG